TTTCTTTCGGCATGAAAAGATATCCACTTAGATAGGAATTATCCAGGCATAGGTCTGCTGATAAGAAATAGGTCAATCTCTAGGCAGGCTTTTGATGGATCTCCTATTCTCGGTAAAGGAGAAGAAGGCTGAACTATTCACCCTAGTCTCCATCCTTAGAATCTTCTTACTCAGAAACCTATACACACTCACTAAGGGCCCCTCCTTACTTATCTACACTTATCTCCTTTTTGACGGTTTATTGAGAAAACTATACTACTTTCAAACCAAATCATAGAAACTACACGGCTATATGAGTTTTTGTCCCGCGTTTCAATGGGACTCCCTGGCAGTACTTGGATTCGGAGGGAAAAAGCTCTTGTCATTGTTTCGCTACTCAAATAGAAGAGATCTCCGGGAAAGCTTTACTCTCTTCGTAGAATCGGTCGTAAACACAAACTTACTTAGGCTAGCGAGCCCCACTGAGGAAAAAAAGAACATTGCACTAAATAGTCCAAAATAGTGGAAGCATAAACATCAAAGTGGGGGTCGTAATTTCTTTTTTCAAAGTCGAGCAGGAGAGCCTAGCATTGGTAGTGGTACAGCAACCCGCGGACAGTATTAGTAGGCGATGCCAGTACTGTGTAGATCTCAGGTGCTAAGGAGCAGAGTGTAGAGGGTTCTTGGGATGGATTCTCTCTTTCCTTACTACAGGAAAAAGGCAAGGTGAATTAAGCCTAGCGCATACTTAGAGAAATACCTCTCTACCTCTCTCAACCGATTCCAAAATACCGCACTCTGTGCTGCATGCTTAGAGCTATCTTACTTGATCGCATAGAAAGAAATAAGGAAGTTGATCGCATAGATCGATATAAGGAAGGCACTTTTGCTTGGGCACCGTGTTTCAAGAGGTATAGGAATAGGAAGTGGGGTAGCGTAGGAGTTTTGCTTGCCTGCCCGCCAGTAAGTTTGTCTATTTCCACGATGTGCGCCGAGTGGTGAGGATTGAGGTTAGCTAAGGTCGGTCCACTTTCAACTACGAAATCTTGGGTGAATGCAGCTTGCTTCTAACTAAGTAGGTAGGGTTTTTTTCGCTGTAACGACTCTGCCTGCACTGAACAAGACATGCAAGGAATGCAAACAAATATTGAAGTGTGAACTGCTGGCTGGCTGGTTAACATGCGATAGGGTTTAATCATAGGAGAATAGAAGCAGACTTATGAGTCAAGTATACACCCAATATATATGTGCCACCTCACCTTATGAGAAAAGAAGTTATTAGACTTGCTAAAAGTATATACTATACCTGAGATTAGTTGAATTACAATCTCGACTCACCAAGGAGTTCACTGCTACCTATAAAGTCAGCTACTTAGGCCTTCCTTCCTTTCCTTTTCCGCTGGGAAGACACGCACAACAATCAAATCGTACTAGGTAGGTAAGTACCAATGAGAGAGAGCTGGCTGGCCTCAAGAATTGCTATAAAGAGAGTAGTAAAAAGCTTATTAGATGAGAGAAAGTCTGGTGGGTGAGAGGATCAAAGCTGCCTTGCTTGCGTTCGTGAGTTCCGTTTGTTTCTATCGTAGTTTAGTTGATGTCTAAGCGACAGGTGGTAGAAAGGTAGATATGAAAGGGGTTGCGTCCCATTCTATTGAAGTAAACGAATTTCTTTATGCATTTCTCAAAGAAGTTGCATTGAAACAGCGAAGTTTAATCATTTGTTGACCGTAGCCGTAAAATGGATCAGAAAGAGGTGGTGAAACCCGATCCGGATCATGATTAATAAGTTGCAGGAATACCATTTCTTGCATCTTTCTGAAATTCTATTTATCACTCCTTCGAGCATTGCCCAAGATCCTCCTCTGCAGCATGTCTAAAAGAAACCATTGGTTATTCTCAAACAAATTGCGGGAATTGAATGCGGTTGTTCGACAAAATGCGTTGATCAAGTAGCAAATATAGGAATTTACATAAGTATTGAAAATAGTCTAGTTGTTGAAAGCGGTCTCCTTTCTCGTGTCACAAAACAGATTACCTACCCGTAGCCCGTAGTTTGATAGTTTATGCAGCAAGTAGTGAATCAAATTGCCGTTCTTGAGCAGCAAAGAAGCAATTTCAGTAGTGTCGTTTATCACTTCAATAGTAAGCCGTCGCTTTAGTTTGATTGCTAGCATACCCTCGGTGCGCTGAACCTGATCAGATGTTGGTCTTTGATCCATCGTCAATCAAAAATGAATGTACCTCATATCCAACAGTACTCCCCAAGTAATACTTTGCCTGGGTTCCTAGGCTCGATGGTCCAAAGCAAGTCAGAATGGACCTCAGTTGACCTGCACTTGGCCAAAGAGAATCACTCAATAAAGTGCTTGTTTTTCCTATTCATCGTCAGGGTGATACGTGAGGAAAGTCCTCAAGAGCGGAGCAGCAGAGCGGTGAGTGAAAAGAAGAGACATTTCTTCTTTTTCGAATGGGCCAGACCCTAGAAAAGACCGTGAAAAAAGCCCTACTTTCCTATCCTTACCAAGCAGGTGGTGAGCGTACCCCAAGATGAGATATGGGCGGCCCTTGGCATAAGCCCTCCACGGGCTCTTTAGAACACCGAAGGCAAGGCAATTGAGATAACGCTCCTCATCGGTATCTCCTTACGCGGATTCAATAGTGGAAGCCTTTACTTATAGATTTGATTCTGTATTCAGTATGGTATGTAATATACTTGGTTAGAGAGCTCGTGAGGAAAGCGAGCGGAAGACTTGTAGCGAGTAAGAGGAGGTCAGAAAAAATCCGAATCGAATCTCCCAGCCGGCGAGAAGGGAGTAGTTAGCCTGAAAGTATTCCCTCTTCTCTGATCTCCGAATCTCTATCTCTGATTCCCGAGCGGAGCCAGCTATGCAGTGAGTTCCTTTCTTTCACTGGAAAATGCACTTTCACTTGTCAAGAAGCACGGAACAACTACCTGAGGAAACCATTGCTTGGTAATGATGCATTTGTATGGACTCTTTTGAGAAAAATCAACTGGTATACTTACTCATTTACATCGATTTTTTCATCTATTTTGTGCGGAAGAAAGAGGGAGGGCTTAGAATAGTCAGTGCCCCGGAAAGAAAGCTTATGTAAGGAGATGGTTATGGTTCAATGATTTCGCATAATGTCATTTTCAGGACAAAGGAGCATAGGGAAGAGGTAGGAAGGCGAGGCGCCAGAGGAGGCTTTTACTTGATTGAAGCGGAGAAACGTCCTATGCAGAAGCATGCATGGATCATGGTATGTACCGACTGGTAAAGTACATATATAAGTATTCGGTAATGAATGGCAAGGTAGGTGTAGCTATCTGTTTCCCAACTCAAAGAATAGGGAAATCAGCCCGCCCTCATACCCCCTCTTCTTTCACTGGTCTTTATTCCCTCCTCACTTATTCTGTCAGACTCTGGTTGGTATGACCTTGAAATGGATTGGAAAGTATTAGGTAATAGCGGAGAGGAAGGCTTACTACGCTAGGGCGAATAAGAATCTTTGGACAAGATAAGAAAAGAGGAATCGTCCTCATTTATTTAAAGCGCAAAGAAAAGGAATCCACGACCTAGGGTGAATTTTCTTATTATAGGAGAGAGATTGGAAGAGCATATAATCCTTATCTGCACTCTTTCGAGATCAAAGAATAGCTTACTTATAGTAAAGTTGCAAAGCTAGAGATGTTTCTTTACTTGCCAACGGGTCAATAAGAAAGGATTGAGACCAACTCCGAACTCTTTTTTCGCAGTGAACGAATCCAATCTTTCAAAGATGTCTCGTCAAAAGCGGAGCTACCTTTTCCACTTTCCCAAAAACTAGCAATCAATTCAATTGAATATGAAATATAGCCCATTTTCTCACATAGAATTAGATAGTAGGAGGGGGTTACGTACCATGTTGTGAGAAAGAAGAGAGATAAAAGAAGAGAAGGAACCCTACTCGCTGATCGCTATTAATATCAAAAATGTCGTGATATACGCCTGCGGGGCCGTCCCTATATCATACATGTTGAGAGCCGAAGTTGGTGATATCGAATGTAGAGATTGGCTTTTTGTGAAGTCAATGGCTTATTCATCTTTTTTGACGACAAAGCAAGAAAGACAATGCAGCATGAAAACATTGTTCTATTTGCGTAGCACTTCTCTTTTCTTTGAAGTTCTCAAGCGTCGGTCGAAAGATCAGTATGGCTTTGTTTCGGCCTAGTCGCCTTCATTCAACTACTTACTGTTCCAATGAAAACGAAGGGCAAGTGGGGTAAACCATTCATCTTGAAAAGGATGCCGACTACCTGCAAAACAAAGTTGAACTAATTGGTTGAGTCTTGCTGAAGAAAGTGTAAAGCGCATCCCTCTCTGTAAGTTATAAGTGGATCTACTGTCTCAGAGTTAATTAGGACTGAATGACTCATTCCTTCCAAACTGAACTTACTGACCTCACTTAGATCTATTGGGATGGATATTTTCTCCTTAGCTTGAACATATATGAGGTGTTTATACCTTGATTAGACTTACACTCACGGACAACTTCTTACTCTATACTCTAAGGACATACACCTGAGACACTTCTAGTGACTCCACTTATTGGAGATCTTCCAAATAGAGGCTCCCTGAAGCACCACTGCTTGAAACGAGGACTCAGGAACGAGAAGTAGCTCGACTAAAAAGGAGAGGAACGAAAGTAACTGCTTAGATAAAAGCAGGAACGAAGATGCTCGACCAACGGGCTTTTGGTTCGTAACATTAGTAGTTACTCACTGGAACGAGGTAATTGGGGCAGAGTGCTTAAGTTGCGAACGAAACGGTGAGAAAATTAGGCGAGGCCAGGCATTGACGTGAAAGAAAGGAAAGTCGCTAAGGAGTCAAATATTGGAAATAGAAGATCTCATAACTGGCTGGGAAAGGTGCTTCTTTCTCATCCGCAATCGGTCCGTATAGAGATGGTATTTTGAGACAAGTGTAGTTTTTCTAATTCCTGACGTTGACGCATATCTAAATAGGGAATCGAGTGAGTTCTTCGGGTCGACGGGCAAGAGGACCTGTTCATTCTTCCCTCCTATCCTTCGGCGATGGATAATCTAATTACAGAAAAGAAACTCGCTTGTGGGACTCCGAGCGATACCTCTGACACTCTTCCTTCCTGATCTTTTGCTTTACATCATCCGCCCTTTCCTAAGTCCGTACCGAACTACCTGTTCCAAGAATCCATGAGGAACATAATCGGGCTTCGTCGAAGCGGTCAAAAGAAGGATTTTGCACATCACGAAGGAAGAATGAGGTAGCCTACATTCCTGGTGGGAAGGAGTGCCGAGAAAGACTTGACCTCCACGCCTCCCAAGAAGAAGTACTCATTGCAGTCGCCTTTATTTATAGATGTGGCGAGTCAGCACTCAGTTTACCTACAGGCTGCACTCCTTCTCTTAGAGTCAGTGACCCGCATCTTCTTTTGGGCAGGATTCTTACCGACCTACTTTGACACAATCTACTCTATGATGACTAAAGCAAGCTGGCAAAACAAGTACGAAGTCTGTCTATTCGACTCAGATCTTTGAACTTATCACCACGAGCGAGGAGAACGAACCGTCGAAAGACTACTTACTACCGACCGCCCGAAAGAAAGATAGTAGTGAATTTAGGGCGACACTACAATAACTTTGACATATCAACACTTACCATTTGAGAAGTCAGGGCAAAAGTAAGTGCTAGCTACTTTTTGTCTTCTATACGAGTTCGAGTTTCCTCATAGACCTGGCGGCAGTACTTTTCATACTAGTTGTTCTCTAGTGGCAACTTACCTTAAAAGCATATTTTGACTACTAAACTCGGGTTTCTAATCGCGGGATAAGCTTTGTTTCAGACAGACCACTTTCTTTCCAGGGAGTCAAATGCACTTAATAAACCCACCTGGGTATCGGGTGAACCAGGGTATCGGTAATGCTGAGGTAGCAGATGTGGGCTTTCCATCAAGCAAGAAGAACTAGCCAAGAAATTTCCTATGTAGGGTCCAATATAAGAAATTCCTACTATCTTCCTTCAATTTCCCCTGCACTTCATTCGTCCTTCTCGTCCTTACTTTTACCACGAACGACACTCTCACTCAACTAGGGAGGCCGACCGCCCATGATAGCAGCATAAAGAATGGTACCTGGTCTTGCTTCTGATTTAGGATAGGAAACATTACAGGCTTTGCCAATAAAGATGAACAGAACTTTGAGGCAGGCACTCTTCCTAGCAGTACTACTTTCAACTATTTCTTTGTTACGTTTGGGCTCTTTGGTACTGTGTGTTGGTACCAAATACATTCAGTTGCTGTCTTGCTATGTGTTTTGCTTTGGTTCTCTTACTAGCTGGCATTGGTTACCAGCCTTCGATCTGGTAGCATTATTTCAGGTTTTAATGAGGGCGTAGCAGGAAAAAACAAGATTATTGGAAAGGCGGATTAGATACGAATCTCGTTAGGGAAACTAATACTCCGGCCTCATTCGGTAGATAGTGAATAGAGGTTTAGTGAGGGTAGCAAAGGATGCGTGAGTTTCCGTTGCAGCAAATGTTTGAGACTTTCATGGTCTGTCTTGATCACAAAAGAAAAGGCTGTTTTTGCAAATAATGCCTCCATTTTGGTATTGCCATCACCACAGTCATGAGCTCTTTTTCGTATGTTGACAACCCTGTACTTCTTACTCCTAAGGCTTTACTCATGTAGGCTATAGGTCTACCGTAAACGAATCAGCTCTACGAGGACAGAAATGTCGAACTGATGAGGATAAACAACCTTTCCTATAACTTCTTTATGATTTTCTATGTATGCTTTTAGGTTTTATTGATGGAGACGGATATCTTGCTATTACCTCGGGAGCCGAGCAGGAATTTACAGTATTCGAGTGGAACTAGTTCTAAGTGTGGATATTCGAGATCTACCACTACTAGAACATATTCAAAACATTCGTAAAATTGGGCGTATTAATGTATATCCTAATATTTCTACAGCGAAACTAGTTGTAGGTAAAGTCGATCTACAAGAAGTATTCTTTCCACTAATGATCCATCATAAACTGTTTTTTCTAACAGATACTCGTCGAGTACAATTTCACCTTTGTATGTAGATTCTACCAAATAATATTACTCAACTCCGTCTTTTTCCTGATAGTGGTCTAATTCAAGATCTATTTACACTACCACAACTCAGCTCTCACTACACGACCTACTCCCATTTTTACTAGCAGCTCTAGTTGCTATGCACCTACTAGCTCTACACGAGCACGGGAGTAGTAATCCACAAGGAGTTTACGGTAACACTGATCGACTACCATTCCACCCATACTTCACATTTCAAGATCTAGTAACTGTATTTGTATTCCTACTAGCTCTATCTCTATTTTTATTCTACATGCCAAATGCTCTAGGACACTCAGATAACTACATTCCAGCTAACCCTATGCTAACACCAGCATCAATTGTTCCAGAGTGGTACCTACTACCATTCTATGCAATTTGACGATCAATCCCTTCAAAACTTATTGGGGTAATTGCTATGTTTGCTAGTCTACTAATCCTACTTCTAATGCCAGTACTTGATACTAGTGGTAACCAATTCCGACCTTTTGCTCGATTTGCCTTATGGCTATTCGTTGTAGGTAGACTTCTTCATCCTAATGTTTATTGGAAGTCAACATGTTGAAAGTCCTTATGTGGAAATCCGTGCAGCAGCTACTGCATTCTATTTCGCTCGGTTTATTATCTGTAGTAGGTATTATCGAAAATACACTAATGGATATTGCTCTAACTGAAAAAAAAGAAAGTTCCTCAGAGAAACCAGTAGTACACACACCTCTAATTAGCTGAAAATCTACATACCTTTTTAGCTTTCAAATTCAAAATAAAAGATATATTCACAAATTTGATTTTAATAAATAAGCATAATGTTGACGGCGATACAATCAAGGATCTTTACACTTCCCTTATTGAACCACTCTCTGAATTCATGTACGATAAATTACCTTCACCTCTCAGAGAAGTAGTGCCTCAACGTATCACAAGGAAACTGATCAAGAAAGTGTTTATGCCTATGGTTTACGGTCAAACTACCATTAGTGCAGCACAAGATATTCAATCTGCCATGTTTGAGATTCTAAAAGGCAGGAAAGAGGCCCATGACATAGCTAAGGTTTTTTACGCTTTCTGGAGTGAGAGATACGGACATATACAAAACCTTATGAACCTTATCAACCTTGGAGGATGGTTTGCCGCTACACTCAATGAGCCTGTAGTCTTTCACACTGAATACTTCCATTCTATCCAAGACTATATGAAGACTGAACCTGTGGTTGTTTGGGTGTTCGATAGAAAAAAAATGAAGAAGAAAAAAGGAGGAAAAGAAAGCTAAAGCGATTCCCGTTTTTGGGCTAGTTGACTCAACGCTGCCACCCAGCGAGCTACGTGCATAAGTTTTTTGACTACAAACAAAAAGGATTCCTCGGAAAAAAGTGGTCCGTCAACTTCACTTGCCTTCTTGTGATAGGGCTAACCGTTTTCATTCCCACCAAGCTAGCTTGACAACGAGCCTGGAAATAGCGCAACTCGTTTAGAAGAGAAATTGGGGGCCATGGTTCGCGAGAGAGACTTCCTTCTCTCTGTCTAAGCTATTTGATTTTATTCATCTGTGGTCGATTTTTTCACTTCTCACTTACCGTGTGACCCTAGAGTAGCTCTCGTCGGTATCTTCCACTAGCAGTGATTTCATGAATTTTTTGATCGAGAATATGGTCTACAAAAGAAACAGAGCCGGGGCGTAGTTCATTTTGTCAATTTATTAGGCTTTGCATATTTATATTATTTCGTAATGGTACGACTTGATTAATAACAGAAACTGCAGCGCAACGCCACTTCCTAAAGCACCACCTTCCGTTACATTTCCGAGTTCAGAGGACCAGACTGAGGCAACTAGTTCAGCCAGCAGAAACAGGTTGAATCCTGAAAAATCCACCAATCCATTGGGTACACAAATAGATCAATTTGTTGCTGCTAAAATGGAGGAAGACACAATCCGACATTGGTATTTCAACGAGGCCACGAAGGAAGAAAGAGCAGCATGGACGGAACGCAAACAACAAATGGAATCTATAAAAAAACAGTGGGAAGATGAAAAAAAAGAAAGTAGACGCATCAATGACGCTAAACGGTATTTAGCCAGGAAAAATCAGGAGAAATAAGACGTCGGACTAACCCATTTTTGACTAGTATTAGTGATATTCATCGACTCTTTAGACCAGCTATATCAGCTAGGAGGTGAATCAATCCCAATTTTGAGCTACCTAACCGGTGCCCACCCAGTGAAAAGGCAGAGAGCTTCATTACAAATATCTTTGCAGATTCTCAAGGAATACAATCAAATGAATATGAATTCCACTTCAAGCTTCCTTAGGGAAACACACCCTATCATTCCCGAAGCCCCGCTAGGGTTTAAAGATCAGAATCTGATGCTATCAACTTCTGCTCCAAAGGAAAGATACTTTTTATCAACAGTTACTCCGAAAAGGGAAAGTTTTTGATCTGATCGCAATTCTGTTCTTAGATTAGTTGGGTCTCTGTTTCGCTGTTCTCGCATTGTCGTCGCTGACGAAGATACTGAGAATGGAAATATTTCTCATATTCTGTGAGTATTAGCTACGAAACGTCAGTGGAGAACTGTGGATATGGTATGCAATAAAGTTCGAAAAAAAAACTCATTAGAATTGTATACCGGTGAAATCCTTCACTGTTGGCATAAAATACTTGTTAGTCGTGGATCCATACCCTATCTTTTGGCATTTTACAAAATATAGTGCGCTTCGAATGATAGAGTTGAAGCAGATAAAAGGCAGCTATGCCCATTTGGATATCCCGGATACTGATGAGGTGACAATCGGGCCTGAGAGAAGAACAGTCAACCCTGTATTAAATGCAAATAGAAATAAAAGGGGGCCGGGTCATTATTTTGAGTCTACTATTTATGCGCTGATGGTTTTGATATTTGTTATGGGAAATCTCTTATTGAGTTTTTAGCAACAATGGGTTTTTTTCTATTTAGATCGAGGGAACGAGTGGTGTGATGGTAAAGTGAGAACTGCGAGGAGCCAACCAAAATAGTCTTAGTGAAATGGCCCCAACCTATGGTGTACCGGTCAAGGGTCCCGGCCGGGTAGCTCAGTTGGTATGGAAGAACTGCCTCTAGCCCAAAATAAATACACTATATATGAGGAAATGATGAAAGTAAGAGGAAAGAAAGCGTAAGTGTTCTCGATTACATCAACAGGTTACGAAAGCTCAAGATCCTATGGGGGGGAGCCAGTAGATAGAGTTGCTAATGAGAAGCATAGAGCGAAAACTGGATTAATTAAGCCAGGAGAAATCTCTGAGAGTACCTCATCTCTTGCGCGTCGAAGAACGAAAGCACTCGTCGCCTTCCTTGGTTTTGCCGGGGTGGTGACTAAGCCGAGCAATAAGCTTTTTGGAAAGAAGAAGTTAGGCAGCTATCGCTTTGAATTGTTAGGATGAAATAAGAATGACGTATCGGACTTCCTGGTACGTGCCTGCCGGTGATACAGACTTCCAAGTGTGCATAATGAAGGGCAAAGAAGAATTTCAGTAAGATGTAGGAAATCGAAAAGGAAGAAGGCAGAGGCAGCTTGGCGTTGGCAGGGTACATGATCATCAAAAATAATGCTAGTCTGAAGGGAATAAGTGGGAGTTTGAGCTCCTTACGCCGAATTCATCACTAAGCTCGGTATTCAATCATTAGCAGGCGTTACGCCGACAAGTAAGGAAGAAATTAGTCAAACAAAAAACGCTATGCCCGGACTTTAGTAGCATCTGTACTCTACGTTTTCTCTGAATCCCGAGATGTCAGCTCTCTTCGCACTCCAAGGAATAGCATTTTGCGTCAATAAATTAGTGATAGGTTTACTGATAAGCCCATAATCTTGAATGAAATTCCTTTCAATATCGTGGATTTTTTCAGCAAGACCTAGTCCTATATAGTCTAGAGGTTCTGAGAACATAGCTCTCTCTGCGGCTTTCAGCACTGTCTTCCCGGGAGCAGATTTGTTTTGTCCACACGCATCCTTATAAATAAACCATTCTCTTTTTTGGTAGATCGCTTCCTTCCTAGCAACTATACTCTACTTCATTACCGAAGAAAAAACCAATTATCTTCCCTTCGAAAGCGCTAACCAATTCAATACTGGAGTCAACTTCCTATTTCCAACTTCAGCGAGTTAGACTAAGCGATATCTTATTTATTCTTTCTTGCTTGCAACATCTGCTTATAACCCCGTGCGCGGGATAAAGGCTAAGACCACTTCTTTCGCATCAACAGAAAAAGGGCTGGCATTCAAAAGTCCTTATCTAAAAACCAAAGAAAGTGAAGTGCACCTTCAACTCTTATTCAAGGCGCGTAGCCTTAGATTAGGGGCGCGGCTATTCTAGTTGAAATTCCCTGACTCCATGAAAACTAGCTAGCTCAGCCTGGGTATCCTCCTCCTTTCACTAGAGTTTTGCATACTATATTCAACATATGTCATATAGCTTATATGTTTCATAAACAATGCGGGCTAAGAAAATCCACCATGTTCTTTGCAATAGTTTCAGTGCTCATGTCAGTAAGGAGTAAGCTACTCATTCAGAGTTCTGAAATTACTACTATATATTACATTTTTCTATTTCACATGCTAACCACTATCTCCTAAATAATTAATACTACTCTCTATGAAATGAGAAATTACCACAAGAAAGAGGAAAAAGCATTACTATATCTAGGAAAAAAGATAAGCCAAAGCGGAAAGAAGCCTACCATCATAATATTTAGCACTCTTCCATCAGTAGAGGAAGGTTCATCCCCACCTTCGACGAAGGCGCCATTGCTCCCATTCAGGGCATAGGACTAACTTTCTCGAAATGCCCGTTTTACTATCTAGTCTCCATTTCAAACCGAACTGAACTCACTCCTTAACAAAAGCTTTCCACTTAGGGGAGATAAAAGCGAGAAGAAGGACATTCTTCTTGGAATAAAAGCCCAGCCATAAAAGAAAAAGCTTTGATAGACTTTGTTTTTGACTGGACAGCTCTAGGGTAATAGAAGATCCTTGTAGAAGCCCAGTGTGGCTCTTAGTAGATGTCAAATGGTATCAAAAAGATGAATGATCAGCACAGAAGTGGCTGTTGAAATGGAAGATGGTGGGAGAACTTCTTTTCACAATAGCACTTTGGTCTGGCCCCGCTTTCTTTTGAATATAAAGGGAGGATTTGCATCCAGGAATCCAAGCTCCTTCGCCTCACCTGACTTCGCTAGGCCGAAAAGAGCCTGGGCCTCGAAGAACATCTTTCTTTCTATCTTACTCAGGTTGGCAGATTCTTTCCTCTTCAACTTCAACTATCAGTGAGTGCGAGACCATTCACTATTACTAATTCTATCCGATACTGGCCAAGGGGAGGAGGTGTATCCTATTTAGGACTTCCAGCTCTCTCATACCTCCATCTATAGCATTTTGAACCCGTCGAAGATTGATTTTCTGGGAAGACTTCTTCTTGGGCTTAATGCGCACGGGAATAAAGTGATGCCGAGGCTTAAGTAGATGTGACCGTACCAAACTTGCTTGGTTCTGAAGGGCAAGCGAGCAAGATGAAGTAGATATGACCTAACAAGAAAAAAGGAGGATCTCCTCTCCTTCCCTAATATGAGTAATAGAAATTCTCCTTCCCTAATATGAGTAATAGAAATATATGGAGCAAAGAAAGAAGAAAAAGTTCATATAGTACGAATTTTGGAGAGGCGTTGACCATTCTTTTCACTTGGCCTGCTTAGATTAGGTCTGTACCTTGCTGAACTCGATCGCGTGAGAAAAGGTGCACTCTTACCGTCCTTCGTGAGCTTATATTGCTGTCGTCGACGATAGTAAATAGCATCTCGGTCCCACAAATATGGAAAACAAAGTATGACTTGGCAAAACGGAACGTCTTCGGGTGATACGTGTCAATCGAATTCGGAAATCCACCAATCAAAAAGGACCCCCTCGGTAAAAGAACATTCTCTACGGGGACAACAACCTCAACCAGACCAGTCCACGAAATGAGAGGGATCCACCTATTTCGCATCGAAGACTATTCAACCGACGTAGATCGGAATATAGGAGAGCGCATCGAGTCCCCAGAATTCATAGTTGGTGGATACAGATGGACTCTTTTTTACTACCCAAACGGTAGTCACTTGGCTGATGATCACCGGCGCTTTTCCTCTGAAAGAAAAAACGAGCCGACCATGTCAAGGAGACTTGAAGGGCCGGCATGTCGACAACGCAGCGTAGTGAGTCGATGAACTCATTTTTTGATGCTTACGTCAACAAGAAGACTCCGTGGAAGGTATGGTTGGTTATGTATTTGTTATGACCAGGTAGATTGGACGTCTGAAGAAGAAAACGGTATACGAAAAGTCATTCGTGCAATGTTTTTGTCGAATATTGGATATTGTAGTAGAGGATATGATGTGTAGGAAGTTATTATGATTTGATGGTTTTCCGTTTTTGTCAAATTGGATACATGAGAAGGGAACACTGATATTTAGCTTTTTGTTCGTAGGTTTTTGTGAAAAAGTACGACGAGGCGATGCAAGCGAGGCTGGAGAAAGAGCGGTACGAGGTCGTTGTCGTCTGAGCGTGAGTTGCTGACCAAAGAAACTTATGAGGAGCAGATGGCGAAACTGTACACTCGTATGGTTTTTCAGATATTCCTGCGCGAGGTTCTGATGATGAGCGGATGCTCGGTTACGTGTTTGGAGAGTACTGGTGAGCACGTAGTTTTTTCTGTCAACGTGATGGTTTTAAGGACCCGTGCGTTCAAGGTTCGTGTTGTGAGAGTCACGATGTGCGTTTGGTGCGAGTGCCGTATGTTTTAGTTTAGGGGGGTACTGTGCGTGCATGCATTGTGCGCTTACAAGTAGTTTAATGTATGTTAGACCCCAGAGATTTATGTACTCCCAAGGTTGAGGCGTTCACAGATAGGTGTTGGCAAGGTTTGCTAGCAAGTTCATCTGGTAGTATAGGTGTTGTATACACGAGATAGCGGGGATAGCTAGTTACCTTTATTAGTTTCGTGTGTATTGACAGTAGAGCCCTCTCCTATGTAAAGTAGAAATAGGCTAACCAAGCGCCGTAGGGCTGGCTACGTTGTAAAGTATTCATCTGCGTCAAGTAGCTTTCTTAGGCGTATGGTTGCAAGGTGTGCACCCATAAGTGAGAGTAAAAAAAAAGAAGGCATAGGTTTTTGAAGAATAACCAAAATAGGTCAAGTCACGGTTTGTTTACCGGTTTAGCAGAGATATGGTTGCTAGACTTGTTATCACGGAATAACCGAAATATACTTTTGTGAGAAATAGCAATCTGGAGTGTTTTCACAGGTAAACTACTAGAAATAGGTTACAAGGGCTATTAGGTAGCTTGGTAAGGGATAGGTATTTTCTTGTGAAACATAGGAGTAGGCATTTGATTTGGATCGGAATGAACAGATAGGAAGCAAAGCAATAATTCCTGCTGTGCGCCATCTGTCTAGCTGCGCCTTATCTCTTGCAATCGCTCTTCTGTCAACTGGAAAGTCTCTCCATCGCGAGCTGTCAGCTGTCTGTTAAACACTATCGGTCTCTCCTCTCGCAATTTGTATTGGTATGACTGCCAGGTCAACAGGTAAATCCGTCGGTCTAGAGATAGGTTGGAAAGCAGTGTTTCGATATCTGGAATTAGAAAACCAGAAAACATTGGTTTGCCTTACGTCCAAGGAGATTCTTCTTTTTCGTACTTGATACGCCAGGATCTCAATTCTTTATTTAGGTGGAATTGGTTCTATCGAGGTCTACTTACTTGAAACTGGAATTTCTTGGTAACTGCTTCTTCTTTGAAGCAAGTGCTTTCGGGTTGGCTCTTATGATATGTGTATTTGCTACCCATACGGAACAATTTCATTGATGCGCCGATGGATGGCGATTATCCACAGAAGCCGCCAGCACAGTTCGCTTTTGTCTTTTCTCTTCTTCAATTGGCATTCTTGATATTAATAGAAACGTTTGAAGAACTACTTGACAAACTTCACTACTAATTCTGGCATGCCCCTAAGCAGATTGCAATAAGTGAGTGCTAGTGAAGCAATTTCTTATTTCCTCGCATCCGGTACTACTTTAGCAAAGAAGCCTTCCAAGCTTGAGTCGTCTTTCCTTGTTCTTTTCTTTATTCTTCTGTGATTGGCCTTTATACTGGATTCTCATTCTCTACTTGCTTTTCTAACTACTTTTCTGTTGTACGCGTTCTTCCTTTCTGGCGCTTCTAGAATATTCGAATCATCATCTAGCCAGCCTATTATTATAAGCAGCTGTCTAAGAAAGAGCGAATAGACGAACTCAACGGGACGGCCTTATTCTCTCTATCCCTATGTGCTATTCAAGTACAAATTTTCAAGTACTTATTTTTTGAAGTTGGTCAAAACTGACACACTATCTATGGTTTCTTAATTGGTGAGTTCATTCATTTAAGAAGAAGTAATAAGGAAAAGGATAAAATACCTGAGTGCTTACTCACCACATCCAGTTTTTTACACTATTGGGAAAAGAAGTCATACTATAGAATATGCACCTATCGAGACAAAGATCTAAGAAATTCAGATAATAAAGAAAGACATGATGAAGTAATTTTGTATCCCCTCTTTTTAGTAGCGAGCTGGATTCGAACCAGCGCTTGATTGTAAGCACAGTTTCCCTTCTGTTCGCTACTTTTGTTTACCCGGTTCGACACTGGCGTGTCTACATCCGGGGAAGTTGCATTAGACTGCTCCTCCATGCGCGGAGCACCCCTCACCATGCGCGGAGCACCCCTCAACCCCTCAAAAAGATAGTACGTTTTAATGGAGATTTATAGCATCATTCAAGTAAATACAGATTAAGATCGTAAAAACATAAGCTTGTAATATAGCTACACCTAATTCCAGACCGGTTAATGCAAGAACTATAAATAAAGGACCAAGATCTCCTATGAAATAAAAAATATTATTCATAAAGAGCATAGTCCAAGCAAACCCACTTAAAATCTTTACTAAACTATGACCGACCATAATATTAACAAATATACGGATCAAGAAGATAGGAGAGCACCCCTTCTCCCGAAGTTACGGGGTCATTTTGCTTGCCGAGTTAAAGAAGAACGGTTGACCTTTTTTCTGATCTATTTCTTGCTTAGGAATCCTCAATTTGTTGCGAAAGAAAAGAAATATACTCATACAGAAAGGGGACTCTATAGATGGACTCGTGGTAATGGAAAGACTGAACATCCACTGTGGTTTGAGAAGAAGGCAGTATGATAGATTCAGTAGTTCCATTTAGGAAGAAACGAAAGGGAGATCGTAAATACTCGCGAATCAGCAAGCTTATAAACCGATTCCCCCCGGTCTCTATATAAACTAAGCCGGCTATTGCTGTGGCGGCGTCTTCTCGTCCAGCAGATTGAAAAATGGATTCATTTAGTGGGAATGGAAACATAGGATATTTCCCATTAAAGTGATCTGGATAATGATGCTGAAGTAGCATTTCACCGAGCGAAGAGAGTATTATTTCATCTAATTTTTTCATATATAAACATTTCTATTCTAAAGTGATACCAAGAGCTAATTCCAGCGGTCTATCAGACGATAGAATAGGTTCCACTTTCACTCCGCAATACCGTTCTTCAGATCGTAAGAAACCTTTCTGAAAAAAGATCTTGTACAAAGGCTTAAGTTGATAATTCTTGTCAGAAATTTGGGCAATAGTATCTTCTAAGGTTTTGCTGGATATGCTTGGGTCGGAAAACTTCTCCTTATTCTTTGAAATCAAATGTGCCCATTAGTGATAGTAGAAGGATGACATCTTTCTTTCTTTTCTGTTGTACTCCGATTCCCCAGTCTCCAACAAGCAAGCACCGGCGGCTGCACGTAAGAATGAAAGAATTTCTTGTTTTTTCACTCACAGTGAGTAACAATGTTACGAACCCAACAACGATCTGCTGGTTCAGTGGTAGAACCCTACATGAAAAGTCACTTATAAGATTGAAAGCCAACTATCCCGGGCATATTCCTAGTGTTTTTGAAGCTCGACTGAACAGGAGAGGAAGTGACTCTTCTTCGGTAGGCAGGTGGTAGTTAAAGACTCCAATGTCAAGCCACCGCTCGATCTACCCGGAAAAAAAGGAGAGCGATTTTGCTAAGAGGAGAATATTTGACTGAATAGGATGGTCTACTGCTTTGACCAAGCACGAGTTTTAGGTCTTTCTTTTTACCTTGGCTACTTGAAGAACTATTGAGGTTATGTTTTATTATTTCCATCTACCTTTGATCCGCCTACTGTCCGCTCGTCTCTTTCCCTAGGATGTGTTCTTTCTCTATTTCTGTCCCTTCTTCAAAGCTTTCTCTATTTCTGTCCCGTGTCTTTCTTATAACGCTTCTCCTTACAAGAGTCGAAAGGCAAGTCAAACCTATCAAGCACACACTACCTGAGGAGCCACCCGAAGAAGTAAAGGGACATAGTTCAATAAGAAAAGAGTAGGCCAGGCCAATGAACTTAGGAAGAGCCTGATGTTGCATGTGGTGATTCAATTTCTGTTCCAGTAGGTACGCGCTGGTGATCAGTTTGAATAATGTTTTGGTTACCATGCCATTGATCAAGTTTATGCGGAGATTCTCAAGAGCCATTGCAATAGTAATAATAGTTGTAAAGTGGCCATAGAGAGAAAGGCTGTTGCTCAAGGAGCCAAGATAAATACTCGTCATCAAGATGGGATCAAGGGTGAAGATGCCCGCCCTTCCATGAGAGAACGAATGAGCAAACCCTATTCATTCCGGAAGGATAAGGTGAAAGAATTACTCACAAGTGCAATCAATGTTATAAAGTAAGCAGGTGCTTCGTAAGCAGAGAAGGCACTAACTGTTGCGCTGGTGAAAAACCTTGAAACTGTCTGTTGCTTGTTGAATGCCTATTGAGCCTATGCCTAAAAAGCAAGCCTATTATATCAAGCTATTCCTACGACTTTTATACCAGATGCTTATCTTTACCCATAAGCTATTCCTTTACTCTCAAACGATTCACAAACACCTGTCTATGCCAACTAGTTATAAACCTCTCTCGGCTATTAGTCACGCATCCCTGCCAGCTAACAAACTACCTACCTTAACCCATTGCCATTCAAGAAATAAGCACATACCCCAATCACTGTCTGAGTAAGCATACAAAACAACTCCACCACTTTGAGTATCAAACATGCCACCATTCCGTCTTCCTTTTGGATGAGTTTAGCAACCAATGTGATGTTTTGGCTACTCCATCGCTAGCCCAATTCAATGCACAATGTCGGGCCTTGGTGAGATACCTTCACAGTGGATCTAGCTTACTACAAGCTAAACTGAACCCTCTTCTCTGGTTGTTTACATCCACTCTAGAACTACTGGGGAGGGCGGCTTATATCTATGCTTCGGCAAAAGAGGCTCACTCGTACCAAACCAAAGCATTGAGTTCTAGCTGAATTGAACTAAAAGAGGATTCTGACTAGAAAAGGGATCGTTTCAGCAAGCAGGAATGAATGTCACAAACTAGCTAATGCTTATTAAAAGACTAGAAAGAATGAGGTGAATAATCAAACTAGTAGTTGTCGAAATGCTCGTCGTGACTTGTAAAACACAGTGAAACAAAAAGCTTGCAAAATACTATTGTATTTCAACAAAGAGGAGAGCAAATAACAGCGGGAACGTTCTAACTCGGTGGTGAAATCGAAACGATAAAGCCGTTCCTTCTGTGAGAATCGACCAGATTTTAGAAGAAAATTTTCTTTTTGAAAAGCATAACTGCACTTATCCCCAACGGCTAGACGGTACACCATCGTCTCTGTGTACTGACTGGCTTTCCAGGAATGGAATAGCAATTGGGTGGGTTTAATGCTCCCTTTAGCTGCTCCGTTCAAGACTCTCCACTTTCGAATGTTGCGTTGAGAAAAGCAAAGCAAGGTCGGGCGCGAAGCAAAATCTTCCCCCGTACTAGATAGACAAGGCGACGTCGGCGAACAAACAATAAGAAGAAGGCCCGAGTCAGCCGACTGATTAAATAGTTCTGAAATGGAGAAGCCCGATTTCAACGAATGGCATGATCTATCAGAAAATTGATCTAATCTTTTCCGCTTGGATGCGTCAAGTTTCTAATGCCATCACCTTGTTGATTGGTGCTCCTTCCACCGCTGGCACCTACGCTGACTTGCAATGTCCTCGACCAGCCAACCAGAAACCATGGAAGGAATTCCTATCTCGAGTCAAGTCACTTATGAATAAAAAACAGCGGCGATTCAGCCCTTTTTTAGGTAACCTTATTCAATAAGTTGAGAAAGAAATGCAAAGGGGACCTGATCGAAATCCAACTTCTTTTGGCCTGGAGAGGAGTAGGACGTACTTCCTGAACTCTGCTAATGCTTAATAACTTCCACTGCAACAAAGAAAGAGATCTGATGCTCTACTGTCTAAAAAAAAGAATGCCCATGCCTACTTCTCTTTTTGGAAGAACTTTTTTTCCTTTGTCCCGTGCGCCTCCTTCCGAAGCAAGTAATTCTCTTACTTACTTGAGTGATTCTAGTTTGTTGGTTACGGCACGGAGTCAGAGTTTCTTTTTCTTTCTTCCCATTCGTCTTGTCAGTCTTTCATTTCTTTGGTTTAGCCGGGAAGGAATCGCATTCCAATCCGTAATGAATCTCTTTGTCTTCTATTCTCTTTCTCGTATTCGAAGTAGTAGAGCGAGCTTATGGCGCATTGTTGGGAATGAATGGTCTGTCGCACCCGTCGTGAGAATCTCCTTCCACCACCGATTATGATAATCGTATCATCCTTGCCTTTCAGCCTAATCCGTTTAGCACGTAATCTGTAATACGATCGTCAACCATATGTAGTCCAGTCGGTAAGTTGTCTCGTAGAGCGTTGGCTAGGCGATTCCTGCTATAGTATAGCATCACGCCTTTCACCAAGCCGAATTCCGGAATTCCTGTAGCAGCGTTGATAGATGAAGAAGAGCTTTCTTGGCGGAACAATCTTGAGTGGAATCAGAATGTTTTGGTTGTTTTTTCCTACCTCGACCCGTCGGCTTTGACTTAGTCAATCCTCAAGCCATATTAACAATCACGGAAAATGCCATAAAATAACTCGCCCGGGAGATCACATCCATCACGATTTTCCACCCTTGCCATAGAGTAGAGAGTGATTGGTCGTAGCTGTCCTGCGTGATTTGGCTTAGCAATAAAGAATCTATGCATTGCGGAAAAAGGAAAGGCCAGAGAAGACTTATTCTCTCGGACTTCGCATTGAAAGCGTTCTGAGGTGAGGGGTCGCGGGGAGTATAGCAGATGAACAGTACAGCGAGGAGTCCACCCAGGAAAATCGTGAGTAGTAGAGCAAGGAAAGCCGCGTGAAAACCGCTTTCTTACTTTAGATTCCCAGAGAGCACATAGACCTGAGAAACCCAGTCGTCTCCTCAATTCTCTATGAAAATAAGACTTAGCCATGGGATCTCCTAGTTGGGATGATTATTCGTCAAATGGATGGAAAAAGGTGGATTTCGAGTCTTGGCGAGAGGGATTACCTAACCGCCCTACTACTTTTTTTCCTCCTCCCAATTTATTTTCCTTAAGAGACGACCAGTCCAAAAAGTACTATTCGCTATATGAGAGAAAAAGTGGTGGATTTTTGATCTCCTTTCCGAAGGCAACTCCGGTTCACTTAACCACTCTATGAGATCGAACTGTTTGGCAATTGAAAATGACAGTGCTTTCCGATATTACAGATTGCTTTCTCACATGTTATCTTTCATCCTGTCCCACTTTCTAAACGAGTATTTTGGAAAAACTCAACACATGCATTTTTCATTACTGGGAAAGCAGTTGGTTCTAATCTGATTAGCATGAGTGCGAAGGGAAGGTCAATTTAGAAACCTTGACTTGCTTGTATGAACTGGCTCAAGTGATCTCCCCACCATGCCCGAGAGGGGTATATTAATTATTGGAGCCGTACATGATAGGGTACACTTTGGGGGGCATTTATCCAGCAGGATGGTGGCACCCTTTACGTAGAAGTGCCTATCCAAAAATACATTGAATCTGTTCACTTTCTAATATATTCTAAAATAGAGTTCCGGTAGAAACTCTCTCACTAGGAGAAGAGTTTTTTGCATTTGTATAAGAGAAATCCAATAAGAATCCACTTGAGAGAAGAGCATTTGGGTTGTGCTGTGTGTCTTGTCTTTACCGAAAAAAGTGATGCCAATTCAGCCTGTGTGGCCTGCTTTGATTCAGCCTACCTATTAGTGAGGCAAGGTGCGTAGCCAACGATTGATAATACCTCTTCCTTAAGTTGCTTACTCAACTCCAAAGGTAGCTCCTGACTTTGTTTGGTAAATAATGTTGTAAGCTACTTCTGAGCGTTCCTTTATTTGTGGTTTGGTCTGTTTTGCATAAGTGTATGATATGAGGAAAAAGAAGCAAACCCAGCTTTCTCCGATCAGCAAGTCCCAGGTCCGGATTGTGAAAAAGAAAGACGTTGGGTCATTGTAGACAAAGTTGATTGAATTGGTATTTTGCATTTGCCTTCTTCCCGGACAGGATAACATTCAAAATCCTTGTCGGATTGTTGGGTTTATAGTAGCTGTGAACCATAATGCAAAAGAGAAGCTGGCCAAGAAATAAAGTATATTCAGTATTTCTTCATTTTCTTCGCATCGACCATTAATTCGTCATGTATTCGCAACCCGACAATCACTTCCTTTCGACGTTGGTTAGGCCCTTTCCAAAAAGCCTTACGTCCAAGGGCGGTAATAAAGTCTAATGCTGGGTAGGGGATTTTTCTCTTACAACTCCTTTCCTTTTAGCTGCCTACGATAGGAGCACACTCAAGAGAAAAAAAAAGATCATCTGGGCAAGAGCAAGTCAAGTCTTTCGGATTAGGCGTTCTAAGCTTAACTAGAGTGGGCCGACTTTCCGTACAGGCTTGCCCTAATGGAACTATTCAACCATAGCATGAGTGACGGAAGGCCTAAAGGCAAGTAAAAGACTGATAACCCGACGCGTTCCCCGCTCCTTCGTTCTCTGAAACTCTTTCTATCGCTTTTTTGACCTCATCCACCCGGGGCCCCCTCTGGGGCAAGGCACATTTGAAATAGACAGAAGAGTGCCCTATTCAAATAGGAACATGACAGACTAGGTAGGATTTGTCCCTATCTATGTGCCAAAGTTGTCAAGTCAAGCTACGCCCTCAACAAGCTCATCACAACAGGTAAAAAAGTAGGAAAGCCCGGTTTCAAGATTTACGGGTGAATGCTATCTGGTATCAAAGGGGATACATATTACGTTACTACCCACAGTGGGAGAGCCTACATTACTAGATGCGCTGCGCATTAAGTAAGGCCTTCAACTTCTTCTTCAGCAACTCATTCTCGTTCAGGAAAAGCGTTGACCTCATCTACTGCATCAACAGAAGAAAAGCGAAGCTAGTCCTTTTCGGAGTAGGAGCAGTTAGGATAGGGTCAATCCCCTTCTTTCTCTGGTTTCAAACCCTGAACCGGTAACCAAAACAAGCCAGCTTCGGTAGTATTAGTAGCTTCAAGGGAATTGGGAGTATGTCTCTTGAATAATACAGCATTCTATGAACTCCACCTATGTGAAAGAGCTTTCACCTTCAAGCTATAAGCTGCTCAATCTTGAAACCAAAAGCAATGAGCCGGGTTCTTCTTCTTCGAATAGAAGCTCTAGATCGAATTGAATAGATGTCCTATCAGGATTCAAAGGAGTTGGTCTCGGCTACGTCAAAAAAAGGGAAAGGCTTAGAAGTCTCCCGATCCGAAAACCGCAGCACCACTAACATCATATGCGACATCCCACCAATGCCAACATTACTACAGATAAAGCGCACGAGGGGACGATAGCCGCCATTTATGCGATATAACTGATAATCCATCCAGGAAAAGGGAAGATAAATAATGAAAGACAGATAGGAGGAAATCCGAGAAGGAAGGAAAACTGTATGATAAGGAGAGTGCAATAACGGGATTTGGTTAATAAAAATAAGAATGGAAATGCTCGGAACTGGAAATCTTGGCCAGTACCAATGTACATTAATGGATGCTATAGATGATCTAGTACTAATTTGTTTAGGAACACTATTGTGTGAAGGGGATTATAACCAAATTTATACAGACAAGGGACGAAGCTCTTTCTTCACCAATATGTCAGGGATTAGGGCGTCTCTAAGCTAATACTTGTAGATGCCCATCTCACTATTCCTATAATGAATCAGTCGCTTCTGACAGAACTAGTTGACCCCTAACAGGTATGTCAATGTATTCCGAAAAATGTACATGTCCCTATTATGAAATGTTATGTAAATGAAAGTGGCGAATTGACTCCTATTGACATTAAAGAGCAAAATAGACTACGTCAATTGGCTGGGATTATGCAGGTGGATAATATAGCGGGATTTCTGCTTTTGCTCTATTTGTATAGTACACTGTCAAAATGTATATCTCATGGCATTAGCTCCCACTTTTTTTATCATCAAATTGGTGACAATAAATAGAAACATATGAAGAAACGTTCCACCAAGCGGCTAAAGCGGGAGGATGGAAAGGCTGCGTGCGCCCTTTCTTCTCGAGAGTCTTAACTCGTTATATCTTCTATAATGGAATTGTTAGTCCCATTTCCTCATGTCATAGCTTTTAGGAGGGCTCTTAAGCACTATGCAGTGATTAATGATTTTGAGTATAACTTTCTAAAAAGTGAACCGGCACGAGTGACAGCAAGATGTGCGAACCTTGAGTGTAGTTGGAGGATACACGCATCGGTTGCTCAAGATGACCTAACTTTTGTTGTTAAAACTATGCAACCGAAGCACAGTTGTTGTGGGGACGTGGAAACACACATGCGACACAAGGATGGGTAGCTGCCCGAATTATTACCGATCTTAAAAAAGGGGGAGATCTATCAACAAAGGATTTGAAAATTAAGCTTGAGACACAGTTTGGTATTTCGTTGCCATATGATAGGGTTTGGGAAGGAAAAGAGTTAGCAATACAGGAGAGATTTGGAAAGTGGAACGATTCTTTTATCCAAATAAGAGCTTTGAAGGGGGAGATAATGAAAATCAATCCCGAAAGTATTGCGGAATTTGAAACAGAACTTGTAGCAGGGAACCAAGATTGTCAACGGTTTTTTGTTGCTCTTGGTGCTTGCGTAACCGGATTTCTCAAGGGATGTAGACCTTACATCGCTCTTGATGCGTGTCACATGAAAGGCAAGTGGAAGGGAGTAGTTGCTGCTGCCACAGCTATCGATGGGAAGAACTACATTTTTCCAGTTTATTTTGGCGTTATGGGGGGTGAAAAAGATAAATGAGATATAAAGTAAAGTGTTACCTTTTATCCTTCCAGGAGTTCCGGGTGTATAAATTCAATCGTTCCACTATAAGCATTAGTAACTGATTGTATATAGTTTAGCAATTCAATATTTCCATATAGTGGAAAATCCCATATCCATAGAAATGTTCAACTAGCTCCAATATCAACATATCTATTCACTAAATAGACTACTACTAGATAGACTACTCAAAAGAGAGTTGCTGAAATGAGTGGAACTACTGCTATTTACTACTACAGCTAGCAATATTACTTTCGGTATGTCACTACACGAGGAAAATCAACTAGTTTATCCATTCGTAACATCAATTCACTACAAGAACAGGAAGCAAACCTCACTATGGAAGAAGAATCAGAGCGTTGGGATGAGCGCATGTACGAACCAGGCGGTACTGGTGTGGTGGTAAAAAAGGGTGAAGAGGTGAGACCTGAGAGAATACTTTGAGTAGGGAGTGAAAAAGAAGGGTGGAAGTTACTCTACCCAAGGAACGTAGCTCAATTGATAAGTAGAGGGAATACGGGAATGAAGACTGAAAGTATTCGACCACAATATCCATCATCACCAAAACCGAATATGCGTTAAAGGAAGGAAAAGCTTAGTAGTTAATTTCAATTTCAAGAAAAGGCCCAATCAAAGTAGTAACAATAAGTGCCAGCTAGAAAAGTAGAATGTGTCTACGTATTTTCTAGTCAATCCCTTGCTTCTGCTTTAAAGCAATTTGTGTAGTTCTTTCCTCAATTATTTTTGTTATGCGCAAGAGGTGATCTAATGAAAAAAGGACTAAACGTGTGATCCCAATTCTGGGCATGTATGTCTAGATCGTGCACACGCAGAGGCTCCTCTTGGAGGTAGTATCGTACTAGCTGGACTTATTCGAAAACTTGCTACTCCCGGTTATATGCGAATCATGCTACAATTCTTTCCTGATGCAAGTGAATATTTCGCACCACTAGTGCAACCTGTTGCTGTAATTACTATTATGTATTCCTCTAGAGTCACTCTGCTTAAGACTTACTCGAAAGCTCTTATTGCTTATTTTAGTGTTGCACATATGGGAGTAGTTGTACTAGGTCTGTTCAGGAATACAATGACAGGAATTGCAGGAGCTATTGTGCTAAGTATCGCTCATGCATTCGTTAGTTCAGCATTATTTATCCTTGTAGGTGGTGTACTATACTCCCGATTCCACACACGAACTATCCGATACATACTATCGAGGTATAACAGCATACATGCCTGTATTTTGACTACTATTTGACTATTCACTCTTTTTTGAACGCAGCTGTGCCTCTAAGTGGTAACTGGGTAGGGGAATTCCTATGTCTAACGGTAAGGATACTAATAAGACTCATATTCTCGCTAAACGTTTTATGGATAGTGGTCAACCTATTACACTAGAGCATCTTCATCTAATGCAAAGTCTTTCTTATGTTACTATTCTTCCAGAAGAGCAAACTCAACACCTAAGCAAGGTGAAATCCACTACTTATCAACTTCCTCTATCACCTAAACAGCGTAAGGAAGTATTAGGTAGCCCTAAACCTAGCTATGGTTCTGTTAAATCGGGTATCTCCATTTTGAATAACCTAATGACAGGTGAAAAACGAGTAGGTAGTGTTATGACACTACATCGACGTGACAATGAGCGTGTTTCTGGTTCTGGTAACAAAGGTAGTGCTCCCCTAGAGTCTCAATTCAAACAATATGGTATTGAGAAATTGAGTCTGACTGTTTACATCTATCCTTCAGGTACTAGTCATCATGAAGTACTGGCTATGGAACAGTATCTTATTCTAAAGCGAAAACCTCGCCTTAATGTTCTTCTTGCTGTTAATCCTCAACACAGGCGCACTAGAATGGATAGCACAGGTCGGAGGGGAAGCTTCTAGACCCACCCCTCCGCCATCCTGACCTCCTTGTACGCTTTGAGTCGAAACCCTAAGCCCTCCAAAACCCTTCATGGCAAAAACACTGCCAAGCTCCTTCTTTAACAACCTCGAAGCCAAAGATGGAGTATTCTAAACCTTGCGTGGATATCTTAGCCAGTCACTAAACCTAGCCCACTTTCTCTTTCCTTTGTTGACCTCCACAGAAGAGGGATTCTCCTTTAGAGCCTGACTTGACTTCGGTCCTTGTTAGAAGGTCTAGTGATGAGTTATTCGTCCTGCCTATAGAGGTTTTCCTCTCCTCGAGGAATCCGCCCTCTTATTGTTTTAGTAAGCCGGGCAAAGCAGAGTTCTGACTCATTCCTCTAGGATAATGTTTTGACTTTATGTGGTCATTGTGTAACTACCTACTCCTATCTTTTAGAAATCCACCTTGGCAGTAAATGCAACGCAGTAGGGATTTTATATAGAACTTCTAGTAGTAAGGTCTCTCGTTAACAGAGATGGATTGGCTCGTCGTGTACCAAACCCTCTCTTGCTGTATACCTTTCAAGTCTGGATGAATCGTCCTTCCTATGGATAAAAGCGAAAGAAGAAGCAATTGATTGCCCATTTGATTTTATTAGATCATTGAATTTTCTTATTATTATTATTTGGAATTCCTGATAGCGAGAACTATTTTTCTTGAATTTCGATTCTGATTCAAAATCTTCACTGTGGTAATGTTCAAATTAGGCACTTCACAAGAGTGGAAGTGAGCTCAACATAACATGGAGACTGCTACAAGTACTTTGTTATAAGTTGAAAGTAAACTCGCCATAGCCTCCTCCAAGGCAAAATCTTCTTTAGGTTTTACTTTACTCCTTTGAGTTTCTCCCCAGGATATGCCTCAGCAGCTATTAAATATTTTCTTTTTTTTGCTTCAATATTGTTTTGATTTTTTCCACAAGGAAGTGCTGAATTTTCCATGTGCTTTTATTCGTATTCTCCTGCGGATATTCCAGAAACACTTGGTGCGATGCGAGGGCATGCTCCTGAAGCTCTTGAAGCCCTTTCTTCTTTTAGCCGTGTTTATAAAGACCATACTACCTTGACATTTTCTTGACAACGCCCGCTTAACACATTGCTTTACTTTGCCTTTTCCTTCCAAAAATACCTCCTGACTGACTTGCTTAGTAATACTTTATAAACAACAGATTGGCTCTCAAACCTGAGTGGTTACTTTCATTCTGGGCGACAAGCAAGAATTCAAACTACGATTAAACCTATGTAAAGGAGCCAAGCCTGCTTGCGATCTTCTATGTGAGTGGCTATCTTATAAGCGAGCTTGAAATCCTATAGCTTGGCTCTCAAACTGAAAGTCAGCAACTTCTCTTATGCCCGCTTCGAACAACAAATCAACCTCATAGCTAGCTTTCATTCTTCTTGGTCAAACTGTATAACCGACAAGGCAATAGTGGCTTTGAACCTCGCCTTTGCATTCTGATTTGCTATTAGAAATCTGATAGCTGACATCAATTCTGAAGTCAAACTACTTCAACTACATGGAAAGCACCCAAGTTTTTAGCTGCCTTTCATTCTTATGTAAGCACGCTTATACCCATTCACACGCCGGGAACTACAGCTACTAGCTACACATCTTATTTCGAACTTGTAACCTCAATTGTATCTTGAGAATACTATATAAATGACAGGCAAGCGGCTCGAGAAACTACAGATAAGAGACAACCAACACAAACAACAAATCAATCTTTGCTTTCTTATTTGCTAACTCCAAATCTTATGGCTGACCCTCAAACTTATATCTTTCTTGGAACCTTTCTTGAGCATGGTACGTACGAGCTTACTAAAACACTTGATACTACGGATCCACTCTCAAATCTGATATCGGGCTTTCACTATTGATACGAGACCCAAGCTTACTACTTCTTACTTGGGAATACACGAGATACTCCTAAGCCTGCCAGGTATTCTCTATTTCTGTCTTGATTTGTTCTAGCTGGTAACGAGGATTACCCACATCAATGGAACTCTCGAAGCGAGCAAGCCTACTAACTCCCTAAACGAGCCAAGCCTGCCTAATAGCTTATAAACGACATTGCTTATTTGTGACTTTCAGTCTTACTTGCTAACTCCAAATCCGATATAAACTAATTAATCTCATAGCCCGTGCTTCTTTCTGAGTAGAATTCTTATTTCCTGCTTTTAATCTGCTATTAACAAGGCAGAACTCTATAACCGACTAACCAATTCCTCGTACGAAACGTAAAATAGAATAAGCAAACTTCTTCTAATTACTCGTTAGTTAGCCATTGTTGGTGTGCCCAAAAAAGAATTCCCTTCATACAGTACTGTGTCAATGAGCTCGCTCCTGGGAGGAAGGTGAAACAAAGCATAACTGCGCTTAGAGAGCCCAACTTCATATATGGATAGTGTTGAATTACTAATTTCTGTAGTATGTTTTAACATAAGGTTAGCTTGTATTACTGAGCACGTGCATTGTGAAAAGAAAATGTGAAAAGAAAAAGAATTGATTAAAAAAGAATAGAGGTTCAAACCAATGGTTAGGAACAATAGGCTTGACGAGATAGCTGTCTATCTATCGTGGTAAGAAAATGTGTTTGCGCTTCCGACGGATCTTTGCCCAGGGAACAAAGGAACATAAGAGGAGATCTCTTTTCAGTAGCCGAAGACAAAGTCAAGAATTCCTAACCCAAGATGTGTTTTTTTTCTGGACTCGGTTCATTCCTATAATAAGTTAGGCCTAGTTTCAGTTAGGGCCCGTAGATCAAATAGGTTTTGTTGGCAAGAGGATTCCTTTGTTGGAGTAAAAGGCACACCTTCACTTCCGGGATAGGGCTAGGGCTAGAACTCAAATACGTAAGTAAGTCTTCTCGGCCGATGAAGTGCTATTTTCAAATCTTTTCATAGGCTTGCCCTGACGTCAAGGAGAAAAAAACGAAACCAAAGAAAGGAAAAGAAAAACCAAACCTTTTGACCTACTAGAAGTACAAAGGAGTTCTTTACTCTGTTTGTTTCATCCCGCTTCAGTTATTCTTCCCCCTTTATCACTCTTTTTACCCAATTGAAAAGTGAAGGTTACATTACTGCCTAATCTTAAACCATCTGTACTCATGTCTTCTTCTTCGTGACCAATCCGGGAAATAGTGGTATCTTTCCCAGGTTACTATATGATTTTAGGACCCGCTTTGAACGAGACTTTTCATGACGACATATCGACCTTCAATCATCACAAAACTCTATTATCTGCGGGTCCGCCCGCTCTAGACCTCTATAGCAACATTTCTTCAAAGCTCGGCCATTATATAATATATTATATCGCAACCATTTCTTGGTTTCATCGGGTACGTATGGCTAAGGAGGATGTGTGGCAGGCCGCCGGTATCTATGAAGCTCTGCTCCTGTCAACATTCCATAAGCCTCAAACTCCATTATTTATCCGCCACAAGCCTCTACTAGCAGCGGCCTTGTATTTCTGGTCACCAAATACTTAATTAATAGGGCAAATTCCTTTTGAATTTGCAGTTCGGCACTCTCGGCCCACTCTTGCCGATGTTGCTGCTCTTGCCTGCCCCAAAGTTAATAGAATGAATAGGCAGACGGCAATGAGTTCTTAGCCAGAACTAACGTCAAAGTCCCTTAGCAAGGGGAAAGGAATATTTGTATTTGGTTTGAGGAGGAACGATCCAGGTTCTCCTTACCACCAGTTTGATCACGGAAGCCATGGGCTATACGATTTGCAACACATAATTCGTTGTTCGCGAGCAACTAAAGAGATTCTCTGAGCACCAACCAGAAAATGGAGTGAACGAAGTCTCGAGTAGCGTTGGAAGGAAGTAATTCCATAAGTAAATCAACGACCTTGGCGCCCTTTCTAATCTAATATACGAGAGATAGGATAGGAAGCTTGATCTGTAAAGCAGGACTTCAGCTCACATAGGAGACTCCATCCCATCTTCCACTTCTAAAAGTGAATAAGTGATCCAGAGAACGAAGACTAACGCTTACTTAGGTAGTTCGAAGGGGATTCTTCTAGGCAATGTGAATTGATATGTTTCTTGGATTATTTAGCAAGAGATCCCTTCGTGGCTTTTTATCTAAACACGCAAGTGCAAACTTCATACATGGAAGACTATCTCTCGCAACAAGATCCTTACGCGACTGTAAGGAAGGTTCCGGTAGCGGTAGAAAGAAGGCGGCTGAGCATGTATTTTTGGTATAAACTCTTTTTTTTTCATGGGCGCAGGATGGCTCTTTCTTTCAGGTTGGGTCCAATATGAATTCAGAAATAATATGTACCACGTACTATTGTATTAGGTCATTGTTTGCGTTTAATAGTTCTCCGGCAGTGTGTGTAATCCATGTAGGTTCGTCTTCACCAGCAGCTTCTCCATCTCCAATTTGTAGAAGACTTTCACTTCTTGATTGAATCTCCTCTTGCTGGTCAATGTTGCATCAGAGAAACGCATATTCTTGGTAGATCTTGCAGTGCTTCCAGAAGAGTGGAGATCCCTTTATTGAAGCCTCCACGGTCGGCTTCCCTTAGTTTGAGAAGGAAGGGCGGGCCCGGAACTGAGGTAATTGGAATAGGATTTTACATCTCATTGGATTTCCCCGGCTGACAGAAGTTAGTTAATTCCCATCCACTAATAGGAAATTCAGAGGTAAGTCACTCAAAGCCCACCTACCTATTTGGGAATGCAACTCAATCCAGTAAGGCACACTTGCTTTCCGCTTCACTTATGAGGTAATTGGGGGTAAAGCACTGGAAATTCTAGCTATTCTGGACATGCAAGTAATGAACGGGCCTACCTACCTTGCTTAAATGCCAGCAGCTAGAAGATTTCAATGCTAAAGAAATAAAAATTAGTTAAATGGTACGTACCGCACTCCAAAAAGGAAATACGCCAAGCCAATGGGAAATCACTAATATACTCTAGTGAAATGCCAGGTAATTCACTAGACTGACTTATTCGGAAATTAACTAAAAGTAAGCCAGACTGTAATTAAAGCAAGCCTAGTAGTTCTAATCTTTCCTCGCTCCAATCTCTTAATTATCAGTGCATATTTCTAAAAGTAAATCCGAGTAATGCAATTGGGGGAATTCCCAGGGATTTGCCCTAGACTGAATTACTGATGAAAGCTAAAGAAATGTATTTAATAATCAAAGTAAGCATATATATTCGCGTCTTCAAATGTAGCTTTATCGTCTAATGTTGTGATTCTTGTATAGCTAATGAACACTGGGACCCTCTCTCACCAGTACCCTATTCTAGAGCCTATATAGAATACCCAAGTATGTCCCTTACTTTAATGTAGGGAAATCTATTTTCTTGCTTATGAAGGTACGGCTTCTTTAAGGTTACTACTATAATATAAAGAGGTAGTTTGCTCCATACTCTCCTACCTTATATGTCACTGACGTTTTAGAACCGTCGCCTTGTCTTTGCCCTTCTCTCACCTTCCTTGTACTGAAAGGTGTCCATCTATGGGGCAATTCATCCACCCAACCCAACCCGGATCGATCCTTAAGAACAAAGGCACATCACTACATATAAGAGAAGAAATCGGGCACGAAAGAACGCTTCGCGCCTTATTGTTGGCAATCCCATGCTTGTTCGCTGCAACAAAGGAGATACCTCAGGGAAAAGCCTGACTCTATTCCGGACTTGATGCTGGAAGAGAGGGTATCGCTACATAGGCTAATAGGGCAGGGTAGGCAAAGCAACCTGACTTCAGGAGCTAACAGGCAATGGAGGGATTTCATACCAACCTCGCTACGCTCCGCGCCTCGCTCCCTCCTACTCAGCTCTTTCAATACGGGATAGTCAAACATAGCGTAAGCAGGCCTGGAGCGCTACTGCCCAATCTCGTCCGGCTCCCTCCCCATAGCTGGATCCGAACTTTGACTAGATTAGTACAAGAAGGATAGTTAATAGCTTCAATGACTTCATGTTTTCTTTCCTAGGCAGGCCTGTTCCAGGTGTGTACCCAAGACTCAAGGCCGCTAAGGGACAAGTACCCTTTTTATCAGCTCGCTAACCTGCCTACTTAACTCTTCATGCTTCATCCGATATCGCCAGTTTCGCTTGTCCATAACAACGGAAGGAATGCCCTGCCCTCCCTATTTGATTAATGCGGCAGCTTCTCTCAGACTAAGATGAGTACTACGATCTAGCGCATGCTCACCAAGCATTTTACGACATAAATTCTATTAGTATAGCTCTTTTGAATGAACCCTAAGTTCCGACTACAGAAGAAAAACGAACGAAAAGAAAGCGATCTCCCTCCTTCAAGTCAAGTGACCGCCTCTCCCATAAAAAAAGATAAGAAAGACTTCGACCATGGATTAGACTTGACTTCACTCCTAAGCACGCGACCTCTTTCTTTGCTTCTCGGAAGATAACCAAAGCCCTAAACTTGATTCAAAACACGATGAAAGAAGCCAACCAAATTCGACAAGGCATGGTTCATCGGTGTGATACGACCCTCCCTCCATTTAGGAGAAATAAGTTCTTAGCAGACGGTGGATTAGCCCACTTGCTTTTATCAGGCAGAAAAAGATGATCATGTACGGGTGGTGTGCAGCCTTGTAGTAACTAAGTGCTGGTGAAACATAAAAGAAAAGAGTTGGCCGGCCGCAGGTCCTTCCCTCCATAGGTTTGCTTCAAAGTCGTATATGAATGATGTATGCTTGGCAGTATTATTAACGCTGCGCGCCTTCTTTGTTCTACACATGCCTACGTGTATCTCTCACTATTAGAAAGCCGTTGCGCGTTAGCACTTAATCCGTTTTCTTGCAACGAGTAACTACTAATGTTGCGAGTGAAAGGGCGAGCTGGCCGCAGGAGCTCTTCTGGCTCAATCTCTATAGATGGAATGGAATGTAGGAATGCCTTACTACGCGAATGGAATGAATTGGCTTTTTTCCAACATTGACTCGAGGAAGGAAATAGTAGAGCGTAGGGGTTTCCACCAGCAACTAGTTTAAGGTCTTCGTGTTGAACTTTATCTACGTACGGGTTGAACTTCGGGTTTAGTGGTCAGTGTGCTAGGGGACGAAAGCAGTTGTTCAAATATATATATAGGAATGTCACCCAGCGAGTAAGCAAAGTCGAGTTTGTTTTCTGGATTCCCATTTCTGCCGTAGGGTGCTACTTTGGTTGAGGCGGGACTTTCATATGTTGTGCGTGCCTTTTTTTCACTTTGCTAGGATATGACGGCTAGGCTGATCGTTCCTCCGCATTGATTTTTTTATGACGTCGCCCAATGAAACGACTAATTTTTCTATATTATTGGTGGGCTGACCTACGAGGTATCTTCTCGTCTGCTAGAATTTACTATGCGTCTTGCTCCGATGGAGAATTCGATTATATCAAACGTTCTACTTGTGCATCTGCGCATCTTGCTCTTGCCTTTACCGCCCGGCGCTTTTCTCAGCTTTCAATTGATGAAAGAATACCAACATGGTACTGTTAACCCGATACTCTTCATCTTTCATAGTATTAATACAATCACATAATTCATTGAATGCACTTCGCGTACTTAATCGAATAGACAAATGTTTTTATTCCTTACTAGTCAATAAACGATAGCGATTCATTAACTCACCACCCAGTTGGGTTAGGTAACCACCTATCATATCGAATATACTAGTCAGACCTCCATCTCTTAAAACGGCACCCTCTCTCGCATTCCAAGGCGCGAAGCGGCTTGGTAAACGTTTATTCTAGCGCTTGGAAACATCAACCCCTTTTCTCAACGTGAGTGAAACACGGCTTGTTCTTCTTTTTTTGAGAAGTACTACTCGAAGGCCAAGCAAGCCCGACGAGTCAACTCTTTCAAATAGATAATAGATAACTGAACATGAATTGCCTTTATTTCGAGAAAAAGTAGGGGCCGGAGAAAATCTATAGAATGAGGCGAGTAATTCCTTGCCAGAAGCAAAAACCAAGTGTTCCGCCAATAACAAGTAATATAGGTCAGCGCTGATGCCGATCAGGTACCAAAACCAAGATGTAAAGCAAGATGTCTATCTACGATGAGATTACTGAACCTGAAGAAGCAAAGCAATGAAGAAAGGCCGTATGTATGCACCTTTAGTGAAATTCTCTCAGTTGCGTTTTACATATATCTACTGAACAAGAAAAATCTGCCTCTCCAGGTCGACTGCATCACTTCACTAGGTATGGTTGTTTTTGGTTCATAATGGTGGTCTAGGAAAACCCGAAGCTAGAGCACGGGATATGAATTGATTAGAGCCCGCGGGAGGAGAAAAACTCGCTACTCTTCTGCTGCTAGCAGATTTGCTCTTCTCTTCCACCCAAGTGAGAGTCAGGGGTTACAGAAGAAGTAAGTTAAGTAAGGAGCCTGGGTCGATTGAGGTTTCCAAGGAAAGGCCGCCAAGGTGATAAAATTGAGAGTAAGTTGATAAAGGAGTGGTATGTTAGAAGTACTTCAAATTGGTTTACCGAGAACGACACACACAAAGAAGAAGAATTTTGTATACAGTAAAGGTGGCCAGAAGCTTGACTTTTTCACTCAGGAACTCACCTAGACTATATATACTTGAAATACCTTTCCGCAAGAACCAGCGCGGCCTTTAGGCCCGGCCTTCCTTTTGTCATATTTCTCCTTCTTTCTTGAAAGCATATTATTCTCTTTATGTTCTTGATTCTCCTACTTTATATAGGTAGTAAGTAATTAGAGACTTTCTTCTCTTCTGTACGTACTTCTCATTAGTAGGCATAGGTGGGACTAAGCTTCCTATTCTTCTTACTAAGCCTTACGTACTAAATTGATTATTTTGAAAACTAGATTACTTTACGGGAAGTAAGAAGATTGACGTGATGTGTGAAAAGTCAACAAGTAGTGTGGAATGGAAGCGGCGCAGTGATCCATAGTGTATGTAGTTTTCTTTCATACGCTACAGAACAAAGACAAGACAATCAAATAGGCCGAAGTCAATCCGTTAAAGAAAGACCCAGAGCCATAAGCATATATCGAAAGGGAAGCGTATATCCATATTAATTATGTATGTGGCCTCTTCTAATTGCATTCATCCGCTCGAAAGGGAGTACTTAATTGAATGAAAGAGTGTTTATTTCTATTAGAGAACTCACCAAAGAGGGCGGGTAGTATATTATCTAAGTAAGCAAAGAGTAGGTTCCATGTAGTAGGTTTCATACGCTTCCCCATGTAGTAGGTTACATGCGCTGAATGCCAATGCTTTGCAAAACATGCACTGCGAAATAAGTGAAAGAAGGTTCAAGACTCCGAAGCAGCTATCGCTCTTGCTTGACCGAAAAAGCCAGGCATGGTCTAGCATTTGATACAATACGATTCCAAGGAGATAAGGCTTCAGAAGAGATCATGGGAGCATATTATCATAGAGATAAAAATTTATGTATTGAAGTGGAAGTGTCATACGCTTTCGATCGAGTCAAGTCTACAGCAATAAAGCAGGCGAGTAGCCAAGCCGTACCGTACTTGAACCGAGTAGCCAAGCCGTACCGTACTTGAACTCACGGCGGGCAAAAGACTAATCTAATCAGAGCATGACCAAGCTTAGGAAAAGAACTGAACCTCTCTCTCCTGAATTGACACCCTTCGTTCCTAGAATTGACAACCATCGTTCGGCCTTTTATTCATTTACTATTGCTTGCTCGACAGTACGTACTGAAGGAAGAAAGTCATAACTACACTATTGACTATTTACGTTACGGTAATATATATAGGAAATACACTATTGTAGATAAGTGATATAAGGATAAGTAAGTAAGGAAGGAGTGCTCTAAGGGTAAGTAAGGATTCTCTTTTCTAACTAAGGAGAAGTTAGGATTCTCTGTGCCGAGCTTTCGCAAGCTACATATTCTAGATGAACCAAAGGGAATAGATGAACAAAAGGGAAGGTAATAGATGAACCAAAGGAGGTAGATGAAGCAAAGTCAAAGTTGACTGAAGTGCACTCTTTCTTTCGTACGGACGTCAACATATAGATAGCGCGCGCAGGAGGAAAAGCCCTACTCTGACTAAACTCGACTGTGGGACATACTATTTCAAGGAGGGGCATGTTCATACTATACCGTTATGCGGAGAGAAGGAAGGCTTAAGAGGAGGATAGGCCTATGTTATGTATCCTTCGATGATTGTGTGAAACATTCATTCCTTGCCAACAGAAATGGAATTAGGCTAAATGCATGTCGATCTAGCAGCTTACACTTCGGAACATCAAGCTTTTCTGGCGAGAGAATGGCTTAGCTTAAAGCCGATACTGGATCTATATCACCGGATCGTATAGATAGGAGTGTGCAACTGAAGTTCACTGAAGTGACAAAGTTCAAAGCATATATGTTCGTGAGGCATAAAAATGAATGAAAAGCGGACAAAGCAAAAGAGTAGGAAAAACAACAATTCCACTATTGGAGAGTTTCTGTTCACGTGGAAAGGGCAAAGCTTAAGGAACTGCTGCTTAAGCACTCTATTGACATTGTGGGGTTGCAGGAAACTAAACAGGATTCTTTTACTAATATATTATTTTTGGGGTGTTCTTTCTCTTTTTCTTGTTGGGGGTGGGAAAGAGCAGTGGGTACTGCTGGAGGTATTTCGGGAGGGTATTAATGAGAGTAAATTGAAAGTAGATGCCTATTTTGACCTTTTCTTTCACTTTTTTAGGACTGGGCCAGGTCACTATTGCCTCTCTTTTCTTAGGATCCGTGGCAACCCCTTGTGCAGAGACGCTGTGTCCTAAATATTCCACCTCTTTTACCCCCAATACACACTTACTGGCCTTGGCAAAGAGTTGATTGTGCCTGAGTATTTCCAGAGCAATGGTTAGGTGTTGCTGGTGTGTTTTGAGATCTGGACTGTAAAGGAGGGTGTCGTCAAAGAACACTAGGAGCAAATTCCTCAAGTACGGTTTCAATATAGTGTCCATGAGGGATTGAAAAGATGCCGGGGCATTAGTCAGCCCGCCCTATTGAAGTGATAACGCGTTGAAGTTTCAAATAAGAGAACCGAGCAGACAGAAGCAGCCTTGTCTTCCAGGAGTGAAAGAGCTTTGAAGCGTTCTCGATACTTTTGAGAGGAAGCAGACCTTTCCCTCTATTTCCTCTGCATCCCGCATCCCAAAGACATTTAGTAGAGGACTTGGTAACTCGACCGGGTAGACACTTGACTTCGAAGGATAGGTGTTTAACTGTGAACTGAAAGTCGGTATCGGGAAAGGCGAATCTCATAGGAAGAGAAGAACCGATTTGAAGAACTGATTCTCTTGCAGGTTGTGGTCCAAGATTCTATGTATCGACTTAGAGTAAGAGTTTTGCCTGAGAGGCGTAGTTTATAGGGCAGAGTGAAAGCAACCTCAGACTCAGAACGAGAGGAGAGAGAGCTTACCCAGGTGGTTTAAGGAGGATAGCACACTCACAAGGTTCTTCCAGAGCATAAAAGGGGAAACTTCTTTCTTTTTAATATATAAGAGAGGCCAGAAAAGAAGGCGCCCCCCCTAAGGGGCTATAAAAAGGGCGGCTATAGGGCCACCAATACAAAAGCGATCAACATGCACGTTAGAGAAGTGACTCTACTTATAAATAAAGGCAGTCCGGGCCACAATAGAGCCTCAAGAGGGACTTCTGGAAGCCACCCAGAACGAAGATAAAAAATAGATAGGTAGAAGCTGGCTTCCAACCATTCCACAACTTCGCTGTTTTAAACCCTATCACTCTGCTTTGCCTATACCTAGACCTATAGGGAGGGAATCAAAGGAGCTAGCTAGGCCTAAGCAGCAACAAAGATTAGATAATCTGGTCATCACCGGATAGAAAGAAAATGGGGCGAGCGAAGGGACAAAACAAAAGGTCGGAGTGGCGCGAGACTTCTTCTTAATTAATGTCTTGGGTGGCAAAAATAAGTAGTAAATTTGGGTGTTTTAGGTCTGGCGCTTTCTTATTTCAGAATAGATTCTTATTTACGAATGACCGAACCTACTGAATAAATAGAGGGGAGAGGCGCGCAGCGAAGAAATCATTCTTTGTAGCGGATTTCGAAATCGATCGAGCCGACGGGGTCAGATGTGAACCGATTGAGGTCAATCTATGAGATCCAGTTCAGCTGTCAAGGAAAGAACATCGCCCCTTTTTTTTGTAGTTTAGTTAGTTTACGAATTTTGCCTCTCGGTGCTCTGTCGAGTGACATTAAAATCTCCAATTACCATCCACGGTCACCTACTGCTCTTGCTTCCCGATGAGGAGAAAGAAGCATGAAGAAGACGTTGACGCAACCGCTTCGCGCCTCAGCTCACTAATCTTGGTCTGATCAAGGGCGGGCTTGAAAGCGCTTATTCGCTCTGCACACGAAGGAGACCACAAGGGGCCCTACACCGGTCACCAGGGCATCAGTTGTCCAAGCTCTCACGCTTAAGGGATGTCCGTCCTGGCCATACTGCTCTATGGGAAAGGCCGCAAGGCAGGGACGCGGCAAGATCGCAACTACCCGCTTACACTCACTCCTATCGGGTCACTTTCCTACGGCTGGAAACACAATTGGAAAGGTTAAACAGTAGTTTTCACATGCATGGAAGGATTTTGGAGGAACTGGAGCGAGCACAAAAAAGCGAACGAAACGTAAGTGCGCCGGAGCCAGTACGCGAGCAGTGATACACTACGCCATGTTGCTTTCCAGTGAGTAACGAGCGAGTAACTCCGGCATTACACAGACCATCCAATTTCTTACTAACTAAGAAAGAGTATTAAATGAAGGAAGAAGAGTGGGACCTAACGAGGCAATCTCCTTCCAACCATCGAAACCTAACGTACGTATGAAAGTCGAAGCAGTGCAGTAAGGAAGAGTTAATGACAAGAGTGAGTGAATAAATATTCACAATCTACACAAGCAACGGCTGAGGCAGAAAAAGACTTAGATAAGTAGGATGAACCACCCTTTAGAAAGTAACTAATAGCTTTCCACAATTATGTCAATAAATCTATACTCGGCAGCAAAGTCAAACACTTCTGCAACAGATGCTACACTTCTGAAAGTATGAGTAGTTACTGGAACTTGCTCAGCTTACTTTGTTAAACTAGTGGAATATGCTCGCTCGGCTTTGTTCAATGGGGTGAGTCAAACTAAACCCTTTGATTCGGTATTGACATTTCAAATGTATGAGACTTGACTTTAATTGACTTGTTCTCGCTCTAGTTGTTAATGATTAGTTTATTGCACCTGAACAAGGAACGGCTGAGGAATAAGAAAAATACTTGACTTATTCAACAGAACGCGCAACGACTATTAGAACGAATGGATAAGTTAAGAATACGGGTCAACTTGAGAAGTTTTTGTATTGAAAGGAGGAGTATATGTTATCTCTATTACTCTGTCATTAGTGAATAAAACTAGACTCGCTGCCTACTTACTTTAGGGGGGGTACTTCAGCATAGGGCCCTGGTGATGACTAACCTAGTTAAGATTCAAAAGTTATTTGTTTTCTGGCTTCTTTACTTTCTTCTTTAGTGGAAGCATATTCTCGATCAGTTTCTGTTATATTATCTACACGTGCCTCCGAAATTGACACTTTTGTTGTGAATTCTTACACAGTTGATTGAACAGTAGTACCAGCATCAGCTTTTTCTTTAGTTTTGTCAGTTAACATATTTCTTCTCATAAGGTAAGTCAGTAGATACTAGCTCTCAAATAGCTGTTACAATTCGCTAAGTAAATTGCTTTACGTATCGTTATCCATAAAAGTTGACTCGTTTGTAACATTTCAAGGTGGTAAAGTTACTTCCACTCGCTCACTTTATTGGAACATGTTGGAGTATGCTTTTCAATATCCAGCACTCTTAGCAGAAGTAGCTCTATTGGAATAGCTTGATTGAGCCTATCTTGAGCCTATAGAACATTTTCTCGCTCTCGTAAGGTAAATAGTTCTTATGTTGTAGTTACTATTTCTTCTTTTGCAGCAGATTCCAAGTGGAATGTCCAAGTTGCCCAAGTCAAAAGCCTATATTCGTAATTCGTAAACAGCAACGTAAGTAGCGCGTTAGCTAAGGTCATCTGCTCGCTCTCTTCTCGTAGTTGACTTTCCTTTTTCTTTGCTTGTTACTTACTCGATTGAATGAATTGACTTGAAATCATATGTTTATACTACTGGCTTGTATCGCTTTTGCTCGTACATTTTTGTATTTTGAAGAATTCCCGAGTGTACTTGTTAGTGGAAAAGCATAAGATAGTATAGTTTGAAAAGCTTCTTTCATCTGAAGCATATTCTCTCGTTTCAACCTGTACAGTTGCAGTTTACGTTGACTAGTTTATTTAGGGATTGAATACCACTGCTTCTAAAGACTAAATAGGGAGAAGTTATTGATTTTGAATTGCTCTCGGCTTTAACTCATGGAACTGCTGCTTTCGACTCTGTCTTCGTAGTATGCCTTTTTTGACTCGTTACAGCTTGAATTTGAGTCATAGGAAATTGGTAATTCTTACTTAGTTTCTATTGGAAATAGTTGCCTCGTTATCAAGGTCATCTGGTTATCCGCTCGCTCGTATCCGTTTTCTCGTCGTGCGCATCCGTTTTATAGCAGGATGTTAGTCTTGCTTGACTATTATCTACACATTACTCAGTTACTCATTTAGTTTCCACTTTATCACTCTCGTAAGTCGATAGCTTTAGTGAAGTCGGTACATTCTTCATTGCTACTCGCCGCTGAAGTTCCTTCTGCTCGTTTAGACAAAACCAATATAGCTACTCGAAAGTCAATAGCAGTTTACTCAGGTAAGGAAGTCCATTACTCGTTTGCGGTATCTAATAGCTTTATCTTCCCTACTGTAAATAGTTGTAGTTTCTCACTTGAAATAATTCTAAAATCTGACTTGTCTTCCTAGTCGCGCATCCTATTACTGCTTACGTTTTATTGTAGCTTACCTAGGCTTATTAAGGGAAATAAGATTTGCTTGAGATAGCTTGACTGGACGACTATACTTGTTACCTGTAATTGATAGTTAATCTTTTACTTTGATTCTTTTACGCTACTACTCCTTAATCGTCAAATTGCTTACTCGTGGTAACATTAATTACTAGTTACTGGCTTACACTAGCTGAATTGCTTGCCGCAGACTCTTTAGGTAGTGCAGCAGCTCTTTGACTTTCTGATAAGAAGTCGTGATTATAGAATTCTCTTGAAGTAAATACCAGTTTACTCGGCATAACATGAAGTAGAATCATTAAGTAGTTGTTCTTTACGGAGAATACTTTTCTAAACTTGAGAAGTGAGTTGAAGATTAGTATTACGATTGGTTCTTTATAAGTGTATGAATTCCTTCACTTGATCTATATGCTCGGGCCTACATTAGTTGTTCATCTTTAGCGTGAGTTGTTAACAGGAAGGTGCAAGCAACGGCTCTTTATTAAGCCTGGGCTATTTATCTTTATGTGCCCGATGAAATGTAGCTTAATCATTCTGCTCGCTCAGCTTTATCTGTTGCTTTTACTTCTTTAGTTGAAGCAGATTCCAAGTTAGAGTTAGAGACTTCCAGGTAAGTATTTACGCGTTTACTTTAATCATACGTTTACTCGCTCGAAGCATATTAAGTAGCTGCTTAACCATCTGGCTAGCCACTACTTGACTTTTGAAGTTAAGAATACATACTTCTTAAGAGGTCAAACTTCAGCATTTAATAAAAAACCGTATTTTTCTTCCTCGGCATCTCTAGTAGCATAGCTTTCTAAATATGTTGATTTTGTTGGTATGAAAATAAGTATGATGGCGCATCCGCTTTCTTACAGCTAGTCCGCACATAGGGGTTCTAGCTTCTTGCTTACTTTTACTAGCTAGATGTATTTGACTTTAGTAAGTCAATCATGTATTTAATTAATTGTCAATTATTTATATCGTTCTAACTTCACTGCATTGCTTGCTTCATCAGGTACTTCTGCTGTCTTTAGAGCAGCCTACCTACTTTATTCTGGGGCCCAAGAAACTCTTACTAGATAGCCTATTATCACTTAACTTAGGAAGCATATTTTTGGAAATAAACAAATCTAGCTGTTGACTCGGAACATGCATTAGTAGTTACTGAATCTAGATATGCCTTAGTTAAAGGAGGAAGGGGATCTACCGGCATAACCTGCCTCCGAACAAGCAACGTTTACTAGAACGAATTGATAAGTTAAGAATTCGTTTGAAGAAGAAAGATTATATACCTGTACAACTTGTTAAGTAGTGTTACTCTATTATGCTGACTTTCAAATAAGGCCATTCACAAGACCAATGTTAATGAAAATCAAAAAAAAAGTCTGATTCATCTATTATTTTACCTATTACTATCTAACGAATATCGGTGAAATTACTACTCTTTTTCTATTACTTACTTGGCAAAAGTATACTCGCTTGCCCCTCGCTTTCATCCTTTTCTTGAGTTACTGGTTTACTAGTTGACATAGATTGAACTTCCTCGTTTTCGATTACCTAGTTGAAACAGCAGATTACAAATAAGTACCTCTACCTACACATTGAAATGCTTTTCAGGAATAAGCTGTTCCCTCGCCTGATTTACTTGTTAATTCTAGAACGACTCGCTCGGTATTGAATACAAATACCAATGCTGTAAACCAACAAGCACCGGCTCGCCTAAAGAAAGGGTATGGCTTCAGCAGTTCCTTACACTCCTTCGTTTTAAGCAGATAATATAGTTTAACTAGTTGAAACAGCAGATTTACTAAGGTAATATGCTTAAGTTCTTATCGCTACCTATTTATAAGCTCTCGCACGCACCCTTCCTTGCTATTTATTTACTTGCACTCGCTACCGCGCATCCTCTCGCTTAGTAGCTTCCTTCCTGTTATTCGTAACAACGCGCCTACCTATGCATTCCATTGAACAAGCAATTGACTCTAAGCTTTCATGTCTGCGCCAATAATGCCATTCATTGAACTAATTGCATACTTGTTTAAGCTACTGTAACTTCTGGAGAATAACTAGTTGAACTCGTTACTCGTTCATTTCTTCACTTTTTCACTAGACTAGCTGGTCAATTAGCAGACGAAAGGGAAGCAGTAATCTGTACTAAGAAACTCGAGGCATAAGTGTGGAAGCATCAACGCAAGATTCTCGCCAGGAGAAGGATCAACACTTTATTGAGGAGAAAAGGGCATAATGCAGGTTTACTTGCCTGACTTACGTCAATGTTTCTTCGCGGAAACTCTTACTATTAGCGACCCCTAGTAAAAGTATTCCCGCCAGCCAGCCTTTCCAGTAACCTCCACATTCCTCGGAATACATTCCAGTGATTCGAAAACATCATGATGCTCCAACTATCGTTATGGTGCCTCTTGTCAATCTATCTATTCTAGCAATCTTCTTTGGTTACGTTGCTAGTGATCTATTTGTTGGAATTGGTAGTGATTTCCTAGCTACTAGTCTATTCACACATTCTTCAAATATTACTCTTATTTAAGCTGCAAATATTCCGCTACGCTACTACCTAAACCATTTCCTTTAATTCTATCTATCATCGGTTCTGTCAGCTTATGCGAGTGCTTTTTTGCATAGTCGTTCTGGCAGTGTAGGCTGTAGACTGAAAAGGTTCTTCTTTGGCCAGTGCTTTGGTTGGTATGGCGAAGAAAAAGAGCGACCTTGCCTTCTTCTTTCTATTTCTTCTGGTACGAGTTTTAGATCATGTAGTTCGGTACCCAGGACGGAGTGGAATTCCTTTGCTTTGGCTTTCCTACCTTCGAAGCTAGATGCGCTTACCGAGAACAATAGTGGATTTGTTGGTGAACTTCTTCGTATAGTAGTTTCTTTTCCTCAAAGATCTGTTTTATTCTTTCTCGTCGTACTTTGAAAAAGATACATTGAAAGAAGGTGTTATGAGCTTCGCCTTACATGAAAAAGCTTATCCCAATGTCTTGACTTAAACTCACTCCTCTTCTCTGTAGAAGCAACTTTCGGATCCCCACTTGTCATATCGGCAGCCTCTTTCGAAGCCTCCGCACTTTCTTCTCAAAAATTCTCCTAGCCGTCAGCTGTAGCAGTTCGCTCGAAGCTAATTTGAATACTGATGGAAGCGCGCGCGTGTTTGTTTAGTAAGTGTGTGTTTGGATACTATTGCCTCTCTCTCCTCCCTCAAGACAGGTCCGTCTCTTTTCTCTATTTCTAACGTGTTGAGCAAGCTTGTCTTTTCCGTTTCGTTCCGGCATCTGTATAGGCTTCCTGAGCTATCAAGACCTAATCCTGAGAAATTCTCTTTTTTTCATAATGCTGTCCTCCAGTAGTCCTTACTTGAGCCTTGCTTTCCCGCGACTACCCGGTCCAATTACGAGCAGCTGTGGCAGGGGATTTACTTAACAACGGATATCAGTGGAAAGCAAAGCGGGGCTTCTCTTTACTTTTTTAGCCAGGTAATATAATAGAAAGCTTACCACACTGTTCCATAATAGGCTCCACGAGAGTAATCCTTGTTGCCAATAGGCGGCTGAAGCCCTGGGTATTGAATACGAAGGTCTCTGCCCTTCCACGAATGGTTTACTGAGTAAATTCTTTTGACTTCCAAGGAGTCAAAGCATTAACCCTACCCACCTAGCCGGATACTCTCTATCAGACATCTCCTCATCTGCTATCTCACTTCCCACTTCTGAAGCGACCTCTTCGTCTATAAAAGAACCGGTAATAGGGAGGGGTACCAGTCTCCTGAAAGCCATGCCAAGACTCAAAGCCGTACCTCCACCTACAGATACCTCAAATGCGAAGCTGGTCTTATTCCCTTTCTACCCTTCGTGATAATGCATCAGCGGCTCGGTTTTCGCACCCATTGCACAGTGTAATTGAGACCTAAAAGCTTGCAAAGGTTCGTGTGTTGCATGGAATGGGAACACTTTTTCTCTAGCAGATGCTTAAGGCGGCGCATGGTGACCTCCGCAGATGTAGGTAGTGGCGCCATTTCTTCACCGTCAATGCCAGGAGCTCTTTTTCGTATGTGTCAAGTCCGTGGTTTTTAGGACCTAGACCGTTAGCTTGGCTGATATAGGCAATGGGTCTCTTGTTTTGTCCGTCCCGATTCCTAATGCACTAGCATCCTCCTAGCGGTTTGCCCAAGGGTAGATCAACCTGGTCCCAAGTATGGTATTTTGGAAGAAAATGAAGAGCTTCATTCAGGGCTTTTTCTCTCGAAAAGATTTTGGTTAAGTTATGGTGGCAAGAGCAAGGTAGCAATGAGACTAACGAAGGTAGTGAGATTGAGTCCGCACGCTAGTGGATTGACGAGAAGTGGGTAATGGTAAAGTAGACTGGTCTTGTGAGTGAAGAAGAATCCTCAGACTGAAGGGGCAAGTCCGGAGTGGCCATCGGCTTACTATCTGATGAGCTCAAAGAACTAGCATTATTGGTGGGTGGGAGTCTCAGGAAAAAGAAAAAAAGAGTATAAGTAAAGAGGCGAGCAGAATTGGATGGAGGAATAGAGAAAGCAGAGACACTATAAAAAAACATTTGATGTTCCCACCATATTACTTATTTTATACCATTTAAGGATTACCTTTCAATGTATAATCATTACCCTAAACTTACCGTATTACTTATTACTATTAACACTCATCCGACCCACCAATTCCATAAGCTATAAAAGTGCCTTCTGCTGGCTGCTTAAGAACTGTCAAAAAAAGGATTAGCCTAGCTGTCCGAGAAATGGTGCATAGAATTGCTTCTTCACCTCCTCCTTTCGAATGTCAAAGAATCATTTGATATCAATAAAGCCTCATATCATACGTGACCTACCTAGGTAATATCTTCTTCATCTTTATGCAACCAGAAATACCACTCTATGGATCATTGCCACCACTCGTATTTATTCTATGCTTCGCTCCTGGCACAGGAATTTGAAAGGCCAAAGCACACTGTTATTTACTAAATATGTCAGCTCCTGATCGATCTATTTCCTCAATATGGGCTGACCCCCGGCACCACCATTCGTTTCCTGATAACCTCTAGTTCGAAACTGAGCCAAGGAGGAGAGCAGGTCCAGTGACACTGATCAGGATGGGCAGTACCAGAAACGTCAGCACTGGCTAGCAAAACTAGAAACGCTAATCTTTTCCATATGATAGTAAACTACTTTATTGATTTTCAATAAATCCACGTGTAACAGCAGCAGTATTTGGAATGTCAAAATGTGTATACTTTTTGCGTAAGCTTTGAAGCGAGCCTGGATGAAAGGATAAAGCGTACCCTATAACCCTTAATATCTGTTATCCAGCGTGAGTCTGAGATTTTTCAAACAATTGATTTATCTTAAGATAAATCCTACTAGATAGACTATCTTAAATAAAGAGATTTCATTTTAGTAGTTCGAGATCTTCTAAAAGTCAATCAACTAGAAACATTTTGAATATAATAGGTGATAGTCATCCTTTTGTTGGAGGAATGGATCTTAGGAAATCTTCTCTGGTAATGGGATTCCTTAAAGGGAATTTCTTGATACATGTAATAAAAGATTTTCAAAAGAAAGTGTCTTATAAGCTTGTAGTTTCTAATAGCAAAGATAAGATTGGTAGGAGATTATTCTCCAGTGCTCACCCTACAACTTCGGAATTCGAGTTTTTCAAGGATTTCTTTGAAAGAATCAAAGAGGATCCATAATGTATAAAAGCTGATAATCCATTTTCTAGTTGTGAAAGGAAGCAGCGTCAGAGTGTATTTTTTGACTTGAAAAGTCTAGCTGATGACGTAAAGGATCAAGTCAGAAGTGACTATATTCCAGCAATTATTATTCAGAAAGAGGTGGAGGCTCTAACATTGAAAACAAAGTATGATAATCTTTACAAAAGCATTCCTAGTATCTTTAACCAACTTATCAAAAAAGATACTGAAAGCATTAGTGCTAAACAAATATTTAGAAGTAAGAAAATCAAGGGGGTTGATTTGCAACGTATAGTGAATCAACTTGATGAGTACACGTTAGAAGCTTCTAGTATTTATACACTTTGTAGTCTTTTCCATGTTGGATCAAAAGCAACCGTAGTCAGAGCAGCTACATTCATTGATAATCTTGCCCATACTATTGAGTTTCACTACAGCGTGAATAATACTCGAAGAAAGGCTTTAGGGGAGAAAGTATTAGCATCATCGGTAAAAGCAGAGGAGCTTATTACAGCGAGTGGTAAAAAAGAGAAGAAAAAGCGGAAAAGAAGAGTTTCAAGAGAAGAGTCAGACTTCCATGTCTTAGCAACATTCATGTTATAGATCCTTCAAGAGAGAAATATAGTGTTACTAGGAGACGATATCGCAGTTGAAGAACACCCTCTTGCCAAGAAGATGGGTTCATACTAAAAGGAGAAACCTATATATGTTCAATGTTGTTTTGATATCAAAAACCTTCCTATTACTCTAATGAACTTACCAATGATATGTCGTCCACGTTCATGGCAAATGAAGTCTGATTCCCTGAGCTTCAATCAAATCGAATATACGTAATAAAAGGACCTCTTTGATATCCTTTTCTGAATTAGAAGGAGGTTACTTAACACATGACAGCGAGCAGTTTATGACAAACTACAAATTGTTAACATCACATCAATATGAACACTTGAATATCAAGTTCAGGGACACTTACTTATGCAAGAGATATTTTGATATAATAATAAAATGACAAAACAAACACTCCTTTTATGATTAACAAAGAGATGTTGTCATTTATTAGAGAACATAGAGCACTATTAGAAGAAAAGGGTCTTCTTATGCCAGCATTGATAGGTAATATAGTGACACCTGTAGTATATGAAAGGTTACGTGTGGAACTAACCTCTGAGAAGATAAAAGACCTAGTGTATAGTTCACTAGTATCCATTATAGAGAAACAAGTACAGCAAGCACGCTCTGAGGAGTTTATTCTCCAGCTTTCGAGGACTATACATTTTGGTTCCCTGCTTTCATAGACTTCCGTGGTAGGATTTATAGAACAGGATTTATACACTTTCATGAACGTGATTTGGCTAGGAGCCTACTACTCTTCTCTGATAGTGATGCTCATGGTGTTGGTTTAAGTAAAGAGATCTTATCCAGTCTACATAAGTGTTCCGAAGAAACTATGAGGTTACTTGCATGCTCAGCCTACGCTCAATATAAAACACCCACCGGTGTATCAGAATCATATCAGTGGATGATCAAGCATTGCATTAGGAGTTCAGATGAAGATGAGTCTTCAGTGTGTCCTACGGAAGTAATAGATCTAGCAACATCATCTAAGAATCCATTTCTTTTCATAGCTAATGTTATGAGGTTTCAACGTCAGTACTTAAGAGGAGATCTACCTACAAGAACTATACCCGTAAGTATGGATGCATCCTCGTCTGCTTATCAGATAATGAGTTTCTTTCTACTAGATGAGGATCTAGCTCAAAGAACCAACTTGATAGGAAGTGATGGAGATACTATCCATGACCTTTACACCTCACTTATAGAACAACTCAGTGAATACCTCAAAGAGCAGTTGAAAGAGCCACTAGGATAAGTTGTTCCTGCACGTATAACAAGAAAACTAATAAAGTTTGTGTATATGCCTTTCTTTGGTTTACGGTAAGGGGTTAATGAGTGCAGCTAAATATATTTCGGAAGCACTCTCGCATTAGATTAGAACTCTTCAAAACCCTATCGGAAGACTACCAATGCCTTATTGCTGTTGGTAAAGAACTAGTTAAGTATAGATAGAGAATAGGGCCAAGTATAGATCAAGAATGTGCTCTCGTAGGCAAGGTGAACCTGCTTCGTTAACATGTCCATCAAAGAAGTCTTATCCAATCATTGCTAAAAGACATCAGAGTACACTATTCAGAAGAGGATTCTTAATGTAGCCCGGTATAAACCAACGTGAATTGACATATTCTTTCTCTTTCTTTCATTTTCTAGTCCATTGCTCTTAACGAAAAGTAAGCCAACAAAGCTATTGCTCTTAAGGCCTTCGCTCCTCTCCAACAAGCAACTAGAAGGAAACTTCTACTTGAAACTCTTCTCTTTAGCGCCAGGGGTTATATGGGAATTCCATAGAGTTGATAGAGAGGAGCGATCTCAGCCATCAGTGGTAGTGGTTACGAGAAATTTCTCCGTAGCCGCCGATCAGATAGTCAATTTCCTTGGGTGCTATTTGCAAATCTTAGCAAATATTCGCTGTTACTGCAAAAACCCGTCCTCAAACCAATTTCAAAGTAAAACTGCACACTTGGAAGTCTGTATCACCGGCAGGCACGTACCAGGAAGTCCGATACGTCATTCTTATTGAACTATTCCGCTCTTCTTTTTCTTTCATTTTGAATAGAAAGCGCTCTCCCAGGAAAAGTGGCTTTTGATTTGGCTGGCTCGGTTCTATCCATTGAGTTAACAAACAACAAGAAAATAATGTGGGTTGTCCCTTGTTTTCGAATGATCTTTCTTTAGTGATTTGGTTGTTTTTCTCTCAAAAGATGGATGAATCACGGGTTCAATTTGCAGCTTCATATTTTCGTATCAAGAAGAATAGCTCGTGTCGCGGTGTATCGACCGGGGAGGCTGGGGAGTATTATCTATTTCCAGTGAACAAATCGTTTTTCAATCTCATTAACTTCTGGGTTCAATTGTCAGACAAGTTCTCGTGTCTACTTCTATCGTAGAGAGAGAAGTTCTTTCTCGAGTCATCTTCTTCTTTTTCGTATAAGAAGAAGTCAGTGGCGACTCAGGTTTCTCGGGGAGTTTAGGTGGTGAGTAATCTCTATGTAAGTTCAATTGCAGTTGCTTTCTATGCTTTTTGTAATCGCGGGTGAAATTCCCCGAGTGTATCTAGTTGGCATCTTTTTTCTTTTTGAGGAGAGTGATGGATGCCAGGGTTAGCCTCCAAACAGAAAGGCCATTGCTATTAAAGAGCTGCAAGAGAGAAAGCAGTTGCGGGTGGATGATGCCCCAGAAGGCTTGGATTGCACAGATTCTACCAGAGGATGTTGAGATGCTCCCATTGCAACTCACTGATGGAGAAGAACTGGAGAGCTCAGCTGGAGCTAGAGGAGGTGGTAGTACCCGTTCCCTACTGGTACCAGTGGTGGCTTTATTACTTCAAATTGGAGGCTTTTTGTTCGTAACATTAGTAGTTACTCACTGGGCAAAATTCCATCTTTCCACTGACAGCTGCGAAGAAACAGGTTTTCGTTTCTGATATATCGGAGGTTTTATGTGAAGAGGTTTTTGATGGAAGTTTTATGTTGCTTTTGTAGTTCCCAGTGAAGGATGATGCTGGGTCTATGATGCATTTGATTTGGATTTTGGCTGATAGTTTTCGATGAAGCCACAGATACTACTCTTGTCTGAGACCTGTTGGCTTCATCCAGAGGGAGATGTGTTCTATTTTGTTGGATCATAGGGAACCATGAGGATGGGTATGGGGGGATGGTCGTTTAGGGTTGATTGTCAAAAGGTTTTGTTTGAAAAAAGGTGGTGGTTTTTTGTTTCTTTGAATAATAGAAAGAGGTGGTAATGAAAGATGAGTATAGCCCATTAGGAGAACCAGTTAAGAAAGCCGGAGCAGAAATCCAAGCTTCTGGTAATTTCTTCAATTACTTTAACTAAATCTCCATTTTCTTTATTTGTTTAATTATTTCTTTCTATTTAGGTATGTTGGTTATCTAAAAGCATCTGTGACTTGTTTTAGTACTTTCGTCACAACTATGGCATTGGCCTGGGCCTTTGCTCAACTAGACTATCAGAGCTCGATCATGGCAAACGAAGGAACTCAGACCCGATCTAGACAACTATCAGAGCTATCTCGCCAACCAACTAAACCATGCCTAGGAATAAGTTCGCTCTTTTTCATTTCATTTGATCATATATATAATATAAAGATTTCAGTTCGAATATTAGAATTCTCACCTTTGAAACGATTCATTCGCTAGGTCACAACGCTCCATTTCTCCGGGTCTTCCCTTGCCAACTAGCCATATCCCAAGCTGAAATACCCAGATATTTGATTCCTGTTCAACGCTTCCAACTCTCTTTACTACCCATAACCATAGCAAACTCACTTTTCTTTCCTATTTATTAGCTAGCTGTATGCTTCTTCTACTGCTTAGCCAAAACCCCTTCAAAAAGTCTTTTTTTGCAATCCATACTTCACTTTTATGACTTGACAAGCATAACATATCCCCCGGAGCAAGCAATACATTTAGAAAATGCGCCAGTTCCATATTTTTTCTTTACTAAGATAAGATAGCGGGTGAGGTTTGGGACTGCTCTTAAATAGGTTAATCGCCGGAGAAAAGAACGAGTGAATCTAGTTTCGAGAGCATGCCTAAGGGGGTAAATAGGGGGGGGCGTAGATTTTCTAAGTGAAGGCAGGCGCAACTATCTATTTCATATCCTCCCTGTAAGCAAAGCAGGTCCGCTATAAAGCCTACCCGACCAAACGCTTCAAACCTACACAAACGAGATGACCAACCACAGATGGATAGGCCTAGGGAAAAAATATTGAAACCGGTTGTTGTGTCCCAAAATGCACATAAACTGGATTTTTTCTCGTTTTTTGTTTATTCTCTTTTCTAATATAGCTGTGTCTCACTCTTACTTTCCAAGCCAAAGTACCAATCCAATCCCTACGTGGCTACTTAACATAATGTTCAAGTATGAAGAACAAGGCGCGTTGGGGCCAGTCAAGACAGATCAAAGACACCACTAACTGTTACCCCACAGGAGCAGGATGTATCCAGAAAATGACAGAGTGCAATTACACAAGAACATCCATTAATGAAACCATGTATGAGCCACATATGGTAAACCTCAATTTGGAATTACGTGTACAATCCTGTTTGTGTAATATTCCATAACATTTGAGCCAAGAAAATGGTACACATGTTTTGTTTCAAACACCAAGCTGTCAAGGACTAATGAAGTCCAATCAGACAGTGAAGTATGAAAAGAAAACGTTGAAGAGCAAGAGTGCGCACCACCCATTTAGGTTTTTATGCTGCGGCTGGCATAGGGCTACGCAAGTATCCGGCGTAAGTAAGTAATGATAGATCGTATTCCAACACTTGGGCGCTACAAGTCGAGTTGAAATGTGGTTTTTTCGTAGAGAGTTTCTGGTCCGATCTTTCCTAAAGATATGTGATTGTACAATTGGAGAGGAGCCGTCCCCTTTCTTTCTTTGTAGCAATTAGGGATTGGTAGGAAGGTCTGCTTCTCTGAGAATAGCTTTCGTTGCTATTTCATACGTTTGAAGTTAAAGATATCTATCACCTCTAGGTAATTTCTTATCAGACTCTTCTTAGCTACGATTCCGATCAGCTCACCGGTCAAAGAGTGTTCAGTCAATCTCATAACCTCACTTCGAAGGCATCCAAGAAGGCAGGAAGGGGTAAACAAGAGCCGAATTATTGTGGGTAGGCTTCCATCTTGCCGCTTTTATTCCTCTTATTTCTCTATATCTATCTGCTTTACCACATTAGTTTGAGAAGAAAACTGTCCAATTTCTTAACTGTAAGCACCAAGCAAAAAAGTCTTTCCATGACCCTAGATGGAGCTCGTCCCCAAGTAGGTTATTAATGGAGATAGCATCCAGACACGAGAGTTATCATCGACTTTCATGAAGGGCTATTTAGTGAGAGCTTTTGCCAATCATTCTTAGTGTCGTAGCTAAGGAGAATAGCGAGAAGTAAAAGGAAAGTAATATGTTTCCCCTTGCATGCCTACCGAGGCAGTATCAGACCGCGATGAAAAGAGGTAAGAATATTTTAATGAAATAGCTAGTCAAAGAGGGGAGCAGTAGGTTCCTAAATAGGCGGCTAAATAGGCGAGAGAGAGGATGCACATGAAATTAAGTAAAGCGAAAGAAAGAAGGAGCTCATCTTTATTCTTCCTATTAACTTATTGATTCCGCTTTTACTAAGCAATCTTTAGCCGGTAGACAACAATCGGTCTTTCTCTCTCATCCTATTTTCACCAGCACCATATCTTTCTTTTGACATAGTAGTGGGAGGATTTGTCTTGGGCATGCAATCAAAGGAGCAGTTCTCTTTAAGGAGCATCTTACTCCAGGTCAGAAAAGCAGGATCTCAACTCAATAATCAATACCCGCTCGGTTCTCTCCTCATGGGAATATTGGGGAGGTGGGAACCTCGCTCGATCCTTATCAGTTAACTCCATTTAGCTTATTTCTTCTCTTTAACACCAACAACTCCTTTCTTATTATTTCACATCCCCGGACTGGTATATCACAACCAGGGAGCAAAACAACCAAACAAACCAACTACATAAAGCTACATCTACCTGGAATTCCTTGATACAACCTAACATATAATCCATTCAAAACCCAAGGCAGTTTTCTCGTAGAACGACATGTCGAAATTCCCGTTTCGCGTAGGCCCTTGTTTAATAAGTTAGAAACAAGGAATCCTGCTTGAGACGGCCGGCCTCCCGGGGCGGCATCTTGCTTGGCTTTGCTCGCGCACTTTCTTCTTGCTTTCTTTGAATGCATTCTTTCTCGCCTATTCCGTTTCTGCGTGAACGAACTAAAGAACTTGCTTGTTGTGGAGAAAACAGACACTTTCAACGTGAGAAACGTCACTCCTCAAATTAAGTGACTCTCAAACTCTCTCCTTATCCTTACTACACACCTTGATCTAGTTGACAAGCACGTACCTCAGAATTTGCATTGGACTAGGATTTCTTGTCCCAGCTGCCAGCCTTATGTACATAGTTTGTCTTTTCTTTTCTATACTTCTATTATCTTCATTCATATGGAGAGGTTTGAAAAAGAGCTCATACTTCCATGTTAGGCTTCTAAATATTCTAAAGAATTTGTATTTGACAAGAACTTAATATAGTTGTCGAGTATTTAATTAAGGCTTCGCCGACTGAGAACATTTCTTCGTGCTAGCCCAATCGGCTTGAGCATACACTTTTGCTTCTGCCCGCTTCACTTCAACCGCTGAAATAGAAAGAATTCTTTTAATAGTCACTTTCACCATTAGTAACTTTGACAACGCTCTCCCAAATAGTGACTCAAGCATAAGCTGCCGGCTAGGCATTATAGCGGCGTCAAGAACTTGCTTCATACCTTTTTTGAAGTTGCTTCTCTTCCAATAGAGATTCCCCTTTTCTCGCTGGGATGGTGGATGAATTGTAGCTCTTTCTTAGGCTCTGGTCTTTGATTCCCGCTTACTCCATTGTCGCTTCTGTGTTTTTTATCTATTAGCATTTGTTGATGTTTTCATTTCCACTATCTCTAGAATCCTTTGCCATTTCATAAGTAAAGAGTCAGGATTGGCCTCTCCTTTTTCCCAGGCTGGTTATAGTCATTCTTTCGTCACAAAACCTCATTCAATACCCTTTTGTACTGCCACGAGGCTTCTTCTGCGGGATCCAACACAATAAAGTCTATCTTCTAAGAAAGTGATGGAAGGGTCAACTCCTCCTTTTGAGAAGATGCACCCGTTCTCCCCTACCTATACCTATGTCCTTGTTTTTTGCTTCGCGATTGCCTTTGTGCTTGCTTTTAGGAAAGAGATATGGACTAGAGTTTTCAATAGGCCGATAAGGATTAACCTTTTATTTGAGCCTAAGGGAGCATAGATAGATTTATGAAATGCTTGATCTGACCAAAAAATAAGGGTACTCCGTATGATGGAGCGCACCCTTGAAAGAAGGACAAGCGAAAGGATACCTAGATCCTGCCGATGAAACCTTTGTACCGAGATTCGATCTGCTATGGTGAGATGGGGACTACCACCCTCTATTCCGCTATATAAACTAAAGATGGGACGGGGATCATCGATTCCCCTTTTTTAGAAAAGAGTTATTGACACAAACCGGTAGTCTTTCGTATTATATTGGGCTTTTGATATAATACAAACCAAAGGTGATACAGTATTGAACATTAGACTTAGTACCACAAGAGTGTTTTATAGACAACTTATTCGATTTTTTCAAGCATTAAATAAAAGGAATGGTAAATCAAAGGGTAGTCAAACAGAGGAGCCTATTTCAGTTAACACACTGAATGAGTCCAAGAAATTTAGACAAACTACTTACCAGGAAATCGCTTTTGAGTTTGAGGAGTTCATTTCAAAGGAAGCTTCTACTTCTACTATATTCTTTCAAGATAATAAAATTTCTCCTTATCTTCAAGAGGTTTATAATCACTTAGAAATGAATAGAGAGCATGTTGGTAACGAAAGTAAAATGAGAGAGCTTCAGCATAAGATCGAGATGCTGTCTTTGACCACTTTCTCTGAACCAGCTGAGGCATATAAAAAGTATCCTCAACTTATGGGTTTGCTTATAAATCCTGATCGTGTATCAGCTAAGGAATATATTCTTACCGAAAAGGTAAGGGTTAACTCCAAACTAGTGGTTCAGGAGGTAGATAAGCAGTTTATACATTCGTTATAGCAATATGATTTAGAGATGGTTTGCTTAAGGACACTATCTATGATATACTCTGAGGTATCGGAATCTTCACTTGTTCGCACTTCTGCATTATTGTCTTTACTTCACAAAAATCTTTGCTTTATGAAGGAAGTAGTTATACCTCGTAGACGGGGAATCATTCTGGAGAAGTATAAGGATTTTCATGAATATCAAGCAACTGTATTCAATATCTATGAAAAACTTCAAGAAGGTGAGTGGAATGAAGATATTGAGTGGAAAGAAGAAAAAGAAGCATCTAAAGAGCATGTCGAGTCTAAGGTTGGACTCAGCATAGCATCCTATTTGGTGGAGTTCATGATTGAGCGATCAGTTATATATAAGCTTATTAAAGCACGAGGTTGATGGTGTCAAAAGGAGTGGTAATAAGGTTTTTCCTCTATCCTGGACTTTTTCGGAGCCTATGTTCAACACATTATCTTTACCTCATGCTAGTAAGTTGCCCATGATTTGTCTTCCTGTTGCATGGAATAAGGTTACTAGCGGAAATGTAGCACATCTAGGGAAAATAGTTGGTGGATACCTAAACCCGGGGAGCAATAACATGTGTATTCCTTTCAAATTACTATCATCAAAGGAGTTTGAACACTACTATGCTGTGTTTAGTTCAAGTAAAGCGCATGAGCGTCTGAGTGGCACACTTACTCAACTGCAAAATGTGGGTTTCCAGATCAATAGTAAGGTTCTTTCCTTTATTTTGGATAATAAAGATGCTCTTGTGGAATTTGGTCTACTGATGCCAACCTTTCTTCGCAGGTTAAATCCACATACAGTAAAAAGTTCACTACAAAAATTTATGAAAGATAATGACTATGTGGATTTTAAGTACTTAACGGTGTGGTCAATTTTGGATAAAAGAATGCAGCAAGCTCACTATGAAGGGTATGTGTTAGAATTGGCTAAGCATTATTCTGGTTATACCATCTATTTCCCAGCATTCATAGACTTTCGTGGAAGAATATACCGATCTGGTATGCTTCACTTCCACGAAAGAGATCTAGTACGAAGTTTGATCCTCTTTGCTAAAGCATGTGGTACTCGACCTCCTTTTGATATGGCAAGCAGTTATAAGCTCTTTCTAGAATCTACTGAAAACCATTACAAGGGCTTTCAAAACCGATTGGATGCTTGCTAGAAAATGGAGTGAAGATCTGAAAGAAGATATGATGAGTTTTGAGGATATAAAATGAAATTACCTTATAATGGAATACGCTTCTTCATCAAAGAACCCACTCCAATTCCTTTCACAGGCACTTTATCTGGATCCTTATTTATTCATGGAGAATGTTCATTTATTTCCTATTTCTATGGGCGCCTCCTCTAGCGCTTATCAAATCATGAGCTATTTCTTGCTTAATAAGGAGTTAGGGCTTAGAACAAACTTACTTCTAGGTGGGCAAGGTGAAGAATACGAGGTTCGAGATTTGTATCAGTTCTTGTTGGATTCCTTTAAAGCTGCTGCCCCAGGATTATTGGGTACAGAGATGGCTGAGTGAGTAGAGAGTAAGCTAACCCGCAAACTCTTTCAAGATGTATATATGCCAATCGTCTATGGAAAGACAAGTTATAGCTCATCGGATGATGTATGGAAGGCTCTATCACACATTCTTACTCATAAAGAAGCTTTTTCACTTTCTAATGCAATGTATAAGTTTTGGGATGAGATCTATCCTGAGATTCAAAACCTCATGAATGTGGTCAATCATGTGGGGTGGATGTGTGGAGTATTGAATCAGCCTGTTTTATATCACGGGGAGCATCTAAAAAAAATTCCGTATTATATTAAGTTCGTGTGTATAAATACACCTATCTATAACGCAAAGCTAAAGAGGATACATAGTATTAAGCTTAGAGTGCCTACTAACAAGAAGGATCCAGCAAAAGCTAAAAGATCCTCATTTGCTAATTACATTCATCAAAAGGATGCCTCTATTGCTTGCTTTGTATTTTATATGGCTCACAGCAGGGGAATTCCTTTATACTCTGTTCATGACTGCTTTATTGTTCCAGCTTGTTATGCAAGCCAATTTACCTCCATATATATTGATGCTATTAGATCACTTGTTAACCCACTGCATCTTATTAATAGCTTCTTGATCCAGAATTTATTCCTAAAAAGCGCTACCTCTAGTGAATTAGATGCTTTCTTTAAGTTGAAGTATGAACAAGGAATTTGCAAATCATATGGGTCTCTCTCTAATAAGCATTTTCTATCATCAATCGATCAATGTGCTACCCCCATTCCAATAGAAACTTTGAGAGCTTGGGCTGCTCTTATAAAGCTACCTAAGCAATTAAAGTCAGTTGATAAAAAGAGGTTCTATGAGTCCATGGAGCAACTTTTCAAACACTATACTGCCTACTGTGAACACATAGGCTATGGTAAAGGGGATTTTCTGTCTAGATACCGTGAGTTGAATGCTGCATTAACTCAATCATCTATTTCATCTTTCTCTAATGCTTTACTACCAAAATAGCTTGTTTTTGGAGTATCTTCACTAGATTCTAATGTTTAGCTTTTGTTATTTTTACTCATCCTTGATAGGTCTTGAACTTGTTCTTTGTATACCTTCTCACTTTTATAAACAGAGTATTTGGTTAGTGTATTATTCTTATTTGATAGTAGTGTGTTTTAATTTATAGTTCGAGGTTGTGCTGGTATTTCTTAGCCTTCGAGGATATGTAATTGCTATAAACAACATCAAAACCAGTCTGAGAATCTTACTGGTCTGATAGAACAGAATACTAAAAGAAGAAGAAGAATACAAGATAAGAATACTAAAAGATAAGAAGAATACAGAGGGAGGAGGTATATATGCTTTGCCTTTACATTGAAATGCTCCTCTTGTTGTTTTCCCTAAGCTAGTTCCTTAGAATATAGCTTTTACGATAAGCATATTTGAAAGATGAGTATTCTAGAATTTCCCCTCCACTTAATATCCCAGGAAAAAGTAAACCTTCTTCCATCAAACCCTACTTGAACTCACTACAAATCCAATAATATGGAACGTAGTGCTTAACATCCAAAAAGGCGGGAAAGAGTTCTAAGCTTGTCCTCATTCAACGGGAATAAACAACTCACCCTTGGAACCTTTTCTACCAAACTACACAAGATAGCAGGGAATGTTTCACCTATGACAGAATAGAAAGTTATGAGGTATTTATGAAACACATGATGTTTATAGCAAGGTCAGCTTTAGTGCGTGCTCACACTCGACTATATCTTTTCACATAACGCATATTATCGTAATGTAAGATATCTTTATACTTTCTCATCCTTTCTTATTTCATTTTTCTTTGAACCTACTAGCATGGTGCTACGACCTGCTGCGGATGCAGGCGAAGACTCTTTCTATTTAGCTTCTATTTAGCTTGAACAACCCACTGCGGATGTGGGCGTTTATTCGAGTATTTAGCTTTCTTCCACGGAGCACTGCGTCTACCTTTCTTCTTATATTTCTGGAACGCTACCTTATCTACTCTTTCACTCGATCTCACAAATGTTTTTTATTTCATTCAAAACGCGCGTAGTTTGCTTTACGAAAGCTCGGAAGTACACAATTCTGAAATGAGTCTTCAGCATCTGACCAAGCCTCCTGTGATGCAATACCATTGAGATCTGGATTTTTTCACTGTTTTAGTTCAGTCAGCTACATATCAAGCTCAAAGATGTAGCAAATTCTTATTTTCTGTGATATACACCAAAGCCAAAAAAACTTAGCCAACCAGCCCTCTTTAGGTGGTTGAGACCCAAAACAAGAAGTGTCGACTCATGATTTTACATGAGCACCTGACGCTTTAAAGACGAATCACATTCTGTTCTCTATATTATGACTAACACCACCGCGAATTATGACCCAAAGCTACCTTTTGGAAAGAGTACAGAAGAAAAAATTAATAAGTGAAAATCACCAAGAAAGTATATTTTTCTATCATTCCAAGGAAATAAGAGCGTCAACACTAGAAATGAAGCTTTCAACAAAATCATAGAAGGTTGTTTGGTGTGTAGTAGAGTAGCAGTTGCAGCTCAACCTCTATATGAAGCAGAGCTCCCTCGCTTTCAGATTCAGAGAGCAAGGATAATACTCTGGATTTTTGGTATTTTCATCTTCTGTTTGAGCTTTACCCAAATGGTATTCTGTGGGCCTCTATCAAGTTAATTCTAAAACGTGCTTCTAGTTCATTTAACGTGAAGGATTTCGAAGTTTTTTACCACTGCATTCCTTCGGGAAGGGTCTATCCATTATTCTCTCATCTGATCAGGATCCTGACCTCTTCAACTATTCACTACACAAAGCTAATATGCTATTAGATTTAATGAAGGTGCGAAAAAATCATACAAATTCTTTGATCTACCTGATACAGGTCAGGTTACTTGTGGTGGTAAAAAAGATAGCAAGTTGGCTATCAAAAGCAAATCAGATAGTGATCAAAAATAGGTGAAACGGCAGGATGCAGGTAAAACGAGAACAGAGGGGGGGCTCAAAACGAATCGTTGAATTATCCCGTGGAATCTACTCATCCCTCCAAGAAATAATGCAATAAACAGATTGCTTAGATTCCAAAAAAACAAAGAGTTTTCTTTCACGTACGGGCAAATTTGAGATGACCACCTATTCACTTTGAGCTCAGCGAGCTTTGCTTTTCTTGAAAAACAAAAAAATGAAGTGAAAGAAGCCCGCATGCATACCCACTCTTCTTTCCCCTCACCTACCTTTCCGAGTACCTAGAGAAGAAGGAAGGCGGTGACACCTTTCCTAGTACCTAGAGAGGGCAGGTGGGGCCTCGTACTACCTGCAGGCCTTGGAAGCCTAAGATAGACTACACCAAAACTCTTTATAAAAACAGAACAAAATCGAAAGGGGTAACCCCCAAAAAGAACAAACCAACATAGACCTTTAAGAAGCGATACATTTGTTCCTCTGACATATACCCATCCCCAACTAAGTAGTCTACCAGTAAAGTAAACGGGAATCCTCCCCGACGATCTGGCCGAAGGGATTCCGAAATCCGGGAGAAACGCGGACCCTATAGAGCTCACTCTTAGGGGAATTGCTCCATGTCATAATGGGCAGTAGGGACCCCCTGTCGCCTAGGTCTCGATCCACTCGCACCTGATGCCAGAACCAATCGGCGTACTCACTTCCCTTTCTTCCTATAAAGAAAGCGGATTTCCTACATACAGAAATTTCGTTATAATAGTCCGGCCGCCTCTGTTAGGAAGCGGTCTAGGTCTTGTTTTTTTTCTTTGGTGAAAGCGCCTGGTACTAAGAAGGAATTCAATAAATCTGTGTTTATAGTATTGAGAATGTTTTTTTCATATTGAGCAATTTTGTCTAGTGGCATTCGATCGCAGAATCCGTTGACAGCTGCATAAATGACTAGAATTTGTTTTTCAATAGGTAGTGGTTCATATTGTGGTTGTTTGAGCACTTCTGTCAGTCTTGCCCCTCGATTAAGTAATGCTTGAGTGGCAGCATCAAGGTCTGAGCCAAATTGAGCGAAGGCAGCTACTTCTCTATATTGGGCTAATTCTAGTTTTAAGCTTCCGCAGACTTGCTTCATAGTTTTTAACTGAGCGGCGGACCCTACACGACTAACGGATAAGCCGACGTTAATAGCAGGTCGAATTCCTCGATAAAAGAGCTCTGTTTCCAAACAGATTTGTCCATCGGTAATAGAAATGACATTAGTAGGGATATAGGCCGAGACGTCCCCAGCTTGTGTTTCAATGACGGGTAAGGCAGTTAAGCTACCTGCACCTGTTTGGTCTGATCGCTTAGCGGCTCTTTCTAAGAGACGGGAGTGTAAATAGAAAACATCCCCCGGGAAAGCCTCACGGCCTGGTGGGCGGCGTAGCAATAATGACATTTGTCGATATGCCACTGCCTGTTTACTGAGATCATCATAGATAATTAATGCGTGCATGCCATTATCGCGGAAAAATTCTCCCATGGCACACCCGGAATATGGGGCCAGAAATTGAAGAGGAGCTGGATCTGAAGCGGTGGCTGCTACTAGAATGGAATACTCCAAAGCATTTGCTTCTGATAGAATTTGAACTAATTGTGCTACCGTCGAGCGTTTTTGCCCAATCGCAACATAAACACAATATAATTTCTCATTCTCTGTGCCTTTTTCGTTCAATTCCTTTTGGTTTAATATAGTATCAATAGCTATAGCAGTTTTTCCTGTTTGTCTGTCCCCAATGATTAATTCACGTTGACCACGACCAATAGGGACCAAGCTATCTACTGCTTTTAACCCGGTTTGCATAGGTTCGTGCACGGATTTACGTTCAATAATACCTGGCGCTTTCACTTCAACACGTCTTCGCTCGTGATCGCTGAGAGCTCCTTTCCCATCAATAGGTACCCCCAAGGCGTCGACCACACGGCCTAACATGGCCTTTCCCGCGGGAACATCCACAATAGATCCAGTGCGCTTGACAAGATCTCCTTCTTTGATAGCCGTATCACTACCAAAGACAACAATTCCAACATTTTCATTCTCTAAATTCAGGGCGATTCCCTTGACACCGCTGGCGAATTCCACCATCTCACCTGCTTGAATCTCGTTCAACCCATAAACACGTGCAATCCCATCTCCAACTGAGACTACACGCCCGATCTCATCCACTTTCAAATCGGTATAATAATTGATTATTCTATTTTCTAATAGAGTAGTAAGTTCTGCAGCTCTTGGAGTAAATTCCATAATTATATACTCATACTTTCTTCTCTTAAAAAGACACTCCCAGAAAACTGAAACCAAAACACACTATTGTAGAGTTTAATGAAATGACAAAAACCACAATCTATTTACGAAAAAAAAGAAAGAAAAAGAAAAGACAAAAGAGATGAGATGCGAAAAGAGGAAAGCTCGAACTAACAATCAATGTAAAGAGCATGCACAAGAATAGGGTTTGAGCTACATCCGCTAAGTAAATGAAAAAGCAAGGAAAACTCTCACTCCAGTAACTACTGAAATGCCGGGCAATGAACTAGTATTAAATGCTAAAAAAAGAAATGCAACTCCACTAGGTAAGATTCTTTCCTTGAAGTCGGGGAACCCTAACATAAGTATATGCCAAGCCAAAGGGAATCCATTCCTATGAGGAAGCTAGGAAATTAACGAGTGGGAAATCTTTCTATTCCTATGGAAAAAGTCAATTCCTAGGGAGGCAGGCAACACCACTTTGGTTGGTAAATCTGCGAAATCTATTACCTATTTGTATTCGTGAGTTCGAATCCAGCCAGGCCCAATATTCAACAACAGGACCGGGTCAATGAGAAAGTCAATGAGTAGTAGGATTTGGGCAACAGCGCAACTTTCTAACTACTAATGTGTAGAACGAAAAGCCACAAAATTCGATTAATTTAACATGTGTTTTTTTCTCTCCTACGCAGCTTGGTCTTATACTATTCTAAAGTCACTTGAGTGGATCTTTCTGTTCAAAAAACATCTCACCTTTGAAAGCACATTGGTCATTGCATGGGCTGTAAGTAAGTAGGAAATTCTCTTTCTTTCGACTGCTCCTTTCTTTGGCAAGACTCTATCCGCGGCAGCCAGCCTTCTCATTGCTTCTTTTTCTTACTTGAAGGCACCAAGAGCTTACTTTTTTCTCCACCAATTGGCTCCGGCTTAGCGAGCTTTCCTACAGGCTCGTTGATAAAACTACTGAGATTATAACGGAAAGTGCCTAAAAGGCATTAGCTTCAACAGGGTATAGAGATGAAGCAATTCCTGTGCTTAGGCGTACCACACTCTTTACTGCAGAGATAAAGCGCATATGAAAATGAAATCTCTTCTTCCAACCAAGGAGAGTCGGCTTACTTACTTTGGTATATGCACACGGGTATAGCTTGCACTCCATTGCGTGTAGGGAGTCTTTACTTGAGATATCAAGATCTACTTGAAATACTTTTTTGAATCCCCACGCTCCGTGTTTAGTAAATAGGCCCAGCCAGGGACTGTGATAGGTCAGACTCGACGATAATCCGTCCTACCATTAGTAAGAAAGAGCAGTCAATTTCTATAGCACTCTCTTTCCTTCTTCTTCTCATGGTGCACTTCAATGATATATTCTTGGCCTGGCAATAGGGGCGATCTCTTCACCTGGAACGGCTTCTGATAGCTTCGCTTTGGGACTAGATCAATGTTAGTGCGGGATATATAAGAGGCTAACGATTTGGTTTCAAAATAGCCCGAGAGAGAAAGAGAATCCGCTGTTACAGAAAGACCCGCTTTGGGTATATTCGCAAATGCACAAGAGGGGAGGCTTATTATTTTTATGCACGAAGTCTAGTGAAAATCAACCTTGATCAGAATTGGAAGTCCTATTACTAGTCAAAATGTGGTTGCTTTATTTTTACCATCATCAAAATCTTCATCTTTTTATCGACCTAGCGAAAGTGCAGAAAGGGGCGGGCTATAGCTCTAAGTTTACTGACTTTCTGTAGAACGCTTTTCTTAACAAAATTCTGCTGGCGCATTTCACTAGTTAAAGTACTTTTTTCAAGAAGCTGTCCCATTCATATAAAATAATGGCCCAAGCCTAGGGAAGGGAGGACGGGGAAGGGACGAGGTCTTCATCGACAGCGATCGCTGAAGGAAGTTATTATTAAGTCACACTCTTCGTCACACTTCTGATGATAAAGTACGTGCCCAGTTGGGAATCTATTCGTTCCTGTGTGTTGGCTTAGCGCGGTTCGGAAAAATCCGGTAAAATAGAGAATGCTTGCTCACCTCAGCAGGGGTAGTTAATCATAATTAAGTAGGGCTCTAGCAATTCAATATATCCTAACTCCATGATCTTGGCCCACCATTTCTATTATCAAGTGGAGCTTGTCAAAGTAGTGGAGTTCAAAGCGTGTTTCTGTTGCGAGTTGACCTTATGCTTTAAACACTTCATCTATCTTTTCTTACAGGCGCTAAGCCCCTTGCTTGGTTCTGGTCAGTCCGCTACTGAGCTTTACTTTACTTTAACTTTCAAATCAATCAACCCCGTGCTTTAGAGAAGCTAATTGGGAATAGAAATCTGAATCTTCCGATCTTCCAACTGGGCTAATTTGAATCAACTTGAATCGGTTCATTCAAAAGGAAAAACCACTCAGAAATAAGCAGAGGCTCTACTGCCCGGATTGGATTTTCCGCTTACGTCGAAAACTGGAGACTTACTTGGCTTTTATTCCATTTACAAGAAAGGAGTGCGTGCTCCCACCCAATATCACATAGAAGTTGGTAGAGCTAGATCTTCGTTCTCTCCGGCTCATTCCCAATCAGTAATTACTGATTAATGCTTTCAATCTTGCTTTTCAACCAGTCAAACTTTTTCTTTCCGAATGGAGGAGGAGAATTAGAACTACTAACATATCTATGTTCGTCCTTTCTACCATCTGGACCTAGCCTACATACTAACATACACCCTTCCTACTATATGCTAAAAAGGAAGTAGATTCTTTTTCTTCACGTCAGGTCAAAGAAACTGTGGCCTTCTTTTTCTAGAGTAGGCATTCCACTAATTAAAGACACTGGTGCTACCCGCGCTAGCCAGAGCTATATCCAAGTAGGGCTTCGCTTGCTCTTTTTCCAGCATTCGAGACTGAAACTGCTACCCGCATTGGCTGGATACATCAGTGCTCCGCTGCCATTATTTACAACCTCTGGTCTTGTCTAATTAAATAAACAATGAAAATCCCACCCCAAATACTAGTTGCCGTAAACGAGAGGTACTGGTATGTTCAGGAAATCAAGCTGTAAGTTAGAAACCGCGAGTCAAAGCAGCAGCTGTACTTCTACTTATAAAAAACAATTAGAAAGTCGCATATGTCTCCACAAATTCAATTCCGACGAAAGCGGTGAAGATCTAGGACGTGCTATAAACGAATAGTCAAGGGAGGTTACATAAAATCCGAACAACCTGAAAAAGGTCTGGAGAAAAATCAAACCAATCCAAGGAGTCCGCTTGAGGGTTTCCAATCATAACCAATAAATATCCAATTTCTGGTTTATCCTCCAATCCCGAATCTATATTCCCCAATAAGTAATTAGAAATCACTGTATCATCTTGGATTCCATGATCCGAGTAATCAACCTTTATGTATCTATATCTCCCTTCTCAGATTTGAGATCGCAAAAGTTCCGGATATCTTCGTTAGTTAATTCGGGTCAAACTCTTATTTGACCTTTGTTGCCTAAGCTCAGAGCCCCGTAGTCAAACCTACGACCATTCGACTTATTCTTTCCCTTGCCGTCACGAATAATTGGTGTCTACGTAAACTTGTGTAAACAACGCTTTTCTTCGTAGATACCTTAAAGAACCCGTTTACATGACCCAACCACCGGGCTTTGTTGATCCCTCTCATCCCTCCCATGTTTGTCTTCTCAAGAAATCGCTATCTATATGGTCTCAAACAAGAAAAAAGTGAATAAAAAGAGAAAGAATTCAATATATTTCCAAATTGCCAAATCCTTAAAAAGAAAACTAACCAGGCATTTTCCCTCTCAAAGCAACCCGCAATTGCTTCATTTTTTGACTCTTCATCAACAGAATCAAAATCCAGTAGATCTGAAAGGATTGGATAGTCTTTTCTATTGCTCACTTGCCGATTAATCTCGTGAAAGCGCTTCCCTATTCATTTCTCATAGCTCAAAAGAAGTCGAAGCCCTCTCCCGGTTAGTTGATGTGCGTTACTTTTCAATCTCACGAAAATTGACATAAGGCAAGACCGATTCATCTCCATCCGGCACACCATCGAAGAAAGTGGGCACTCCACTCGATGTCGTTCCCGTAGCTGGTTAGGCAGTATCGAAGGATCTTGGAGCTTAAAGCAGATCTCTGTGGGTTATGGATAAACCATGCTCCCGTTGCGTCACTCTGATTGGTCTGTTCTGGTCAACAAGGTATGGTTAGGAATCCTTTCATCGTTCACGTAGACAGGTATGCCGCTCAAGTCCTTGAGTGGAGAAGTCGATTCTTCCAAGTCGCGCGCGAAGGGGTCAACTCCATCATCTGGGTTTTGAAGACTCCAACCATTTGTAGCCAAGAAGGGAAAGTAAAGAGAAGAGACACGACTTCTAATCCTAGACCTACCCCGCCATACCCTATAGTTGCTTATGCTGCCGACCAGATCTTTCGCAAGCTCCTGTATCTCTTGCTAGGCCACGATGCCACCCTAGCTTCAAGCCTACTGCAAAAGAGAAAAACCCAAGAGGTAGTCGTCCTTTTCCTGTGTTGTACCAGACAGGTCAACTCAAGGTGTTCTCAGTTTAGGCGAGATTGATGATGAGAGAAATGGGATAATCCGGATTTTGGATGAACTCCTGATGGAGGAGGAAATAAAATGGATAAAGCATATCTCACTTACTTATATATCATATTGGCATACTTTCTTCGCGAGTCTCCTTCCCCATGCCTTTCATCAATATGCCTTTTTCTTTTGTTGGGTGGGAAACTCACTCATTACCTAGTCGACAACACGACCCATTACATAAACTCTGGGTTTAGCTCTACCGCTTCTCCTTTCAAGTTCAGGTTTCTCAAGGCCAACCAGTCAGCGGGCGGCCCTTTTGTCCCTAAGTCAGCGAGCGGAGCGGCCCTTTTGTTCATGAGAGGAATTCCTTCCCTTTGATGTACACCAACGCAACGAACGAAGTCGAATTATTTCGTCTTGATTTTTCTCATTATATATAGTTATGTGAAGAAAGAATATTAATTAAGGAAGGACATCAAGCAAGCTTTGGACCTCTAGCAAGTAGATGAGCTAATGCGCGTAGTAGGTGATTCACCTTACTATCCGAAAAGGGCTACCCATGAATGAGGGAGGCAGGCTCACTTGCAGGCTATATTAAATAAAGGCTCATCCTCTCGAACTGACTGACTGACTCTCCCTGAAATTCAGTAGGCTGTCAATCAAACGGAAGCTAACTCGAAAGAAATTACTTACATACAGAAGTGTGTAGTGCATAATAGATAGTGTGTAGTGACCGTACGTAAATGACTTATTCTCATAGCAGCGAGCGAAGAAGATGTGGCTTTTTCAAGCGAGGTTATCTATCTTAACGGTTGCACTAAATAGATAGTTGGTTGACCTTCCTTCTCAGTACGTAACAGCAAGAGACAGTTACAAAGCTCTACCTTCTTTGGAATAAAAGCTTAGGTAGGGCTGCTTTCTTCAACCCAATAAGAAAAGCCTGATGGAAAACTCTGGCTAACTCCACATGTATTCACTTCGGTCCTACGCACCACAAGTCAAAAACTCCTTCCTTTGCTTCGTTTACTTTGAATGAAGGACGACGAAACTACTCGCTACTCCCAGTTGTAGGAGAAAGAGAAGCCACCGAAGCCCAAGTCAATATTAAACCTAAACCACAACATCCGCTCTTTCTGTTCCCTACGACAGATTCTGTTTCATAATATTTCTCAAACGTGAGATTGCATCAATAAACGGAAACTCGGGAGAGGAGAATCCCAGGAAAATGCCCCAGGGCAAACTAACTCTAGAAGAGCAGTTACGCAAATTGGAAGAAGAGAAACACGGAAGAACAAAAGAGGTTGTTTGAAGAAGAAAAGAAGCAGTTTTAGCAAGACCGTAGTAACAAGCAGAGTGCTAAGAAGAAGTCAAGTAAGAAAACACTTGAAAAACGGGCTAAACTTGCTGATTCTATTCAAGGAGTGGAAGAAAATATTTCAAAGAGGCGTGGAAAAGAACTAGCAGTAGAGGGGGAACTTTCACTTTCTGATTCACAAACTCCGGAAATTATTGAGTTGAATTCAGATAGTTCTGAGAGTGCTAGTTCAAGTGAGAAGAGAAACCCTAAGTTCAAACGCCAGAAGGATCAAACTGCTCTTGAGTTCAAAAAACTAGAGGAGAAGTTTGAAACACGTATAGAACAAATGGAGAAGCAAAGGTCTTCAGTTAACTCAGCACTGGGTTCAGTAAAAGCATCGCCACAGGTAACACCCTTAGAAACAGCCACACTTCAGGACTGACTCCTCAGAAATTAGAAAAGTTCTCTGGAAATTGAAATGAAGATCCATAGGATTTCCTGAATAGTTACATCTCCACAATTTCTATTATGGGAGTAGCAGAAAGTGGAATGGCTAGACTTTTCCCGACCGTTTTAGTTGGAAAAGCACGGCTGTGGTTTGCAAGTCTACCACCCAGCGAGTGTAACGTAAGTGGAGCGAGTGGATAGGGCGAGCAAAGATAGGCATTTCAGGACTTTCAAAGAGAGGCGGAGCGTGGAGACTTTTTTTCTTATGCATCTACATGTTTTGTTGGTTGCTCTTTTTGGTGTTCTATCATAAATATGTTTGTGCAGTGGGCTTTACCAGTATGAATTCATCGTACTAGAAGCATTAATTAAGAAGTGGGTTTTTTGTTTGATAGTCAAAATGATGTTTCAAGGATGTGGTTGGTACTTCGTTTAGTGCCCATAAATTTCCTTAACAGCAGCTTAGCTAGGCTGAGAAAGGTTTGTTTTGTGTGTGGACCTGGGAGTATCGCGGAGAACCCCCGTAACGTATAGGTGGCTTGCTTGCTTATTTCGGTCACTCAGTATTTGGTACAGGTGTGCAGCAGTTCTCTTGAGTGCTGCAATTGATTCAGTGATTGTAAAACTTTGGAGGGCTTGAAATGCGGGTGGTGCTTTGCTTCCTTTGGTTACAACCTGACTTATTTGTCCGAAATATCCACCTAATATATATTCCCCAAATTGGTGATGTATTTTTTCAATAGGTATCGAGAAGTATGTTGTTCTGAATATGGTGCTGGACCACAACTTGAACGTTCCATTTCAATAGAATATTAATGCAATTTAATTAGCCATAGCAAAGTGAACAAATTGGCTAATAAATAACAGCATGCACGTAGGGTGGTACTCTGTTTTTGGGGGAGCTTTTCTAGTTCCAGCCTTGATCCACTTTGTTCCAAGAAAAATAGAAAAACGTTGCAAAAAGAGATGTCAATTCCTGAGTAGGCACCTGGATCGTTGTCTTTTAGAATTCAATAGTTTCATCTACTACACATTGTGTTTTGGTTGAGTTCGTTGAACGTCGTTGATATATTCTTTACTGCATGCACGTGTATCAGTTGAAGGGATTTCGCCCACTCTATATATGGTTATGTAGACCAGTGGTGCTGTTTTGTACCTTTTCAGTAGAAGCAGCATTGAAATATCAGACCAAGGCCGCCAAGGTGGAACAGGCAAAGGTTGAGGAAGACCGGCAACTCACTAAGACGCTGGCGAGCTTTTTCCCCTCCATGAGAAAACCCTACTTTTACTTGGCTGCCCTTGTGCGCAAAGCGAAAGGGAATTTCTCTATGCTTTTTCACCATTCCTAGACAAGCCCTATTTACTCTTTTTCCATCATAAGACTCTGCTCCTTGGGGCTCTCGCACATGGTGTCTATGGTATCTTTGGATAGGAATAACGAATGGAATTCTTCGCTTCTCGCCTTTTTTCGTTCAGTAAGTAACGTAGTTCGTTACGAACCAAAGAAGCCATTGGAAGATTTCACTCTGAGTGCTCGAGCTAGGGAAAGGCAGTGAAGAGAATCTCTCTACATCAGTAAATGCATCAGCAATGAATGACTTGCTTCTCCTATCTCCTACAGTGCCAGCAAGAGGCTTCGTCCAGTATGCGTTTTTCCTCCCATAAACCTTCCCCTGACCGGTATATCCACCCGTAAAGTCCAGTCTGGTATTTAGGAAGGACGAAAGGGAGAAATCATATGTGTTGGCTATGGGCCTTGGTCCCTGATCCTGAAACCTATTCTCTTGCGCTCGCCTGTAAACCCGCTATAGAAATAAACCTCGTAGGGTACTTGAGCCCTTCTGCGATCATCTATCTTCCTAGAAAGCCTCTCTTTGAAAGACTGAAAGCGCTCCTGTTCGAGAGTCGAAGCCAGGACTCAAAATGGACACAGTATAAGGGTTCTCTAAGCTATACGACTCTATATGATATTCTTCATTCCTTTTTTTCTTTCCCGGCGCTTTGTGTGTTAGTAAATTTGAGAGGGAAATCTCACCAAAGGTTGAGGCGGCTGCTTCAGTCCAAGCTTTCTCTACCAAGGTTCATAATAGTTTTTCAGTATGAGTTCCCCGAATCGAGAAGAAGGTATGTCATCTTTGCCCTGGGCCAGCAAGATGCTTACAATGTATTCTTGATCAGCTTCGTCACAATAAGTGGGAACAGCTATAGTAGTGGCTTTCAAGAAGGGAGACTTGGATCCGAGATAGGTCGACACAGCATAAGTGACAACAGTAGCTTGAGAGTCTTATCGAATAAGTGGACCCAGCTTTGCATCCAACGCAAGAACCTATAGCCACGGGTGAGTTTGTAGCCACTGAAGCTCTATAAAGAATGAGCGAAGAGAGAAAGGGAGCGGAATAGAAACCCAAGAAATAGGCTCCTAAGAATGTAGTAGTCAGGCAATAAGGAAGTGATATAAAAGCCCAATACTAAGGAGAAAGAGGTGAACCTTTCCATTTTTGCAGCTAATAACCAAACTAATTCCCAATTGTCAATAGGTAACTTCACAACCAAGAGTAAATCAGGCATCTTCACTTTCCGAAACCGGCTCCTTATCTTTTCCTAGTTCTTCGTCTTATCTTTCCAATCAAAAAAGTGGGCGTAATCTAGACTGTCACCAATGGCACCTTCTTTCATCAAAAGCAGGAAATTCGATCGGAACATTTTGGCACACCTTCACTTGTGAAGTTACAGGGCCCCCTTGTGTTCCGTGCACTGCAGGCTTTCACCGGTCCCAGTGCAACTAGAGTATGTACAGCCCATGCCCGAAAAGGCTAGCTTTGTTTGATTCGTCTTACTAATACGCTAGAAACGATAAGAAGAAACACTAATTGAAGTCTGCTAACTAGGAAGGCCTAATACGACAAGTCAATCAACACAACAATTCTTGCTGGCTACTTGGATTCTTCGAACAGCACTTGCAAACTCATATCTGTCTTTGTATTCTGGTAGCTAATACATAAGAAAGGAAAGCTTTGTATTCTGAGAAGCGAAAGAGAGCGTACGAAACAACAATTGCTTTCTTAGCTTCTTATTTCTGCCTCTTAATCTGCCTGCTAAAACACTGTTGTGAGCTCCTAATGCCATATAAACTACCGAGCGAGCCTTGTATTCTGTCTTTGTTGGCTTGGAATCTTCTAGTTGGTAATAAGAATTCCCCACACCAATTAAGCTCTCGAGACGAGAAGGCAGAAAAAACCTTATATCGGTGGCAGCTGACCTTCAAACCTATAGCGGTAATTAATAGTACGGAAATGACTACTTAGTTGCAAGCTTGAATACCACTTTCAATTCTTGTATCCACAATTCAAACTGATAACTACCTTGCTAAAACTCCTGATACAACAAGCTAACAAGCCAGATTGCTAACTGACTTGAAAGCTTCATAAGCGAGTTACACTCTCATAACTGGCTGTGATTCTTATTTCCAGCTTTTCTTCTTATGTGGGTGGGCGACAAACAAGTAATCAAACAACAAAAGCAGAGGCAGAAGCCGTCCCTCTCCTTTCAGTCGAGTGATTCCGTCCCTACTTCCTTTCTTATAGCCCCTGCTAATACAAGAGAAACAACACAGCTTGTGACCTCAATTCGTAAGCCTAATACCACGGAACCAACTAGTCACTTAACGAGTCTTTCTGGCTTGAAAACCGTATTTCCTGGTTTTCATCTTATAAAAGGGGGTGAAACTACTGCTACGACAACTACTTCCTTGGAAAGGGCACCTACAATTCGTACACATAACTCCAATTCTTATAAGCAAGCTACTAATACCTGGGAAACTACTACTCCGGATACGACCTATGGAATTCAAAGACTAGATACTCCGAGCTTATGGCTGTGGATCTGCTCAATGGCCGGCCCGCTAGAACTACCGAAACGAAATATAAATCAAGGCTTTTAACAGCGAATCTTAGATCATACTTATAATCTTATCAGTGAAATCCCTCTTTCACAGCACCAATTAATACTAGCGAAGCGCCAACACTGCGGCGCATTCTTGGCTTATGAGTTGAAATCTGCTAGTTGATAACAAGAATTCGGAAGGCTCAAACCAGGTAACTAGCTTTTAATCTCCTAGCTGACGTGCTAAAACACATGATACTACTTATTCTTACTCAAACTAGAGATACGACTCGTCTGCTTACCCCGGCCAATAAACAGAATTCGAAAGCGGATACACCAAGTCAAGCTTGCAAACTGACTCTCAATCTGGTATTCTTCCTACTTTTAGTCTGGGATACCAACTTCCTAATACAATTGATACGACAACACGACTAGAATTCTTAGCTTGCGATCTGATAGCAAGGGAACGGCTTATTAACTTACGACAACAAATCTTATTGTTAACTTCAATTCGTACTTGTAACTTCCTGACTAGGTCAAGGCGAAACAACCAAGCAAAGCACTATCGAAGACAGCGAGCACGACTCGGACTCTTATTTCTTTCTTTGTTTCTGGCTGATTCCTGCTCTTCAATCTGATATCAACTAATCAATCTTATAGCCGATAAAGGCGAGGTGGTAATTAAACAGCTAAGCTGGCCTACTAGTATGGATATTATAAGCAATCTTCTAGCCAGAAAGAAGAATTCAAGCACTCTCGGCTTGGTAAACGAGACCCGATATCACTACTTGAAGTCTGCTAACCAGCCCTGTATTCTTATTCCTTAACTACGAAGCAAGCCTACTTAAAGGCCTACTATACCACGAGACAGCAATCTTATTATACGAAAGGCTGACTTGTTACTATCAATCTTATAGCGCGGATAAGCGAGTAGATTCCTCCATTTTGTTCCCGATTTATTCTAACAAGTGACGAGCCCACATTATCTCTGCTGTTACCGAAGCTACCGCTCGGTACTCTGCCTCTGCACTGCTTCTTGCTATCACACTTTTTTTCTTACTTTTCCGGTTTCCACCTAAGCGAACTGCAAAACCACCTGTAGATCTACGATCAGTAGAACAACCACCCCAATCAGCATCAGCAAAGCACTCCATCTGCGGGTGTTTATTATTCCAAAATATCAAACCGAAGAATCGCTACGCGCCTGCTTTGATCCGAAGATGAAAAAGAGCTAAACGGAGACAACGCAGTCTTTGTTAAGCTATCCGAAGTCTACACGAAGATCCAGAACCGCACTCCCTTCTTGAGGGTAAGTTAGCCCGGGACCAAGTAAAGTATGAGTTCTGGGAGAAGCGCTCCTAGCGGATGGGATGGATTTCTTTTTCATTCCAAGTTGAAAGGAAGAGTGGGATGACGTACTAAGGGTAAGATTGCTAAGGCAAAAACAGACAGTCAATGTGGTACCACTTCGTTCCGGTAAAAACGGATTGAACTGTACACGCGGCATGCGGAGTAGGCAAGCCACTAACCACGGCCAGCAGACTTTACTGTCTCAGCAAGGACGAATGGCCGCTGCCCGTCTTTCTTCTTTAAAGCTCTCCGGATCTCATCTCTTATACGCTGAAAGCAGGTATAAGTAAGTGCTTGAAGGTCTCTATTCGAATAATGCCTGTCTAAGGCCTACTCCTCAATTCAAAGGTAAATATGACACCGAACCAGTCTAGATGAAGTCGGAAAACTTTTCACTTCAATAAAAACGTCAAAGCGCTTGTTGTGAGCACTGTAACACCAAGTCTTATTTCTTCTTGGAGAAAGTAAGGAAATGGTTATTCAGTTTAGTAGACTTGACTTAAGTAAACAAGTGACTAAGAAATTATACCCCCATAACTTCTCACGCTTTTATGGAATTCTGTTAATCAAACATATGATTAGCAATAAAACAGATTGGAAACTGAAACCATGGAAACTGAAACCATTGATGAGAAATGGAGAGCTTTACGAGAACGTGGTCTATTATTCCAAAGGGAAGAGAATCGTATTCCGCCATTCATTGAAGCTTCTTCCAGGGACCCTCGGCGGTTTAGCATAAAGTCTATGCCCGGAGCTAGGCTTTTCGCTCGCAACATTAGTAGTTACTCGCTGGGTAGTGTATCACTGGGAAGTCTTTCTAAAAAACTCTAGGTGAATGGCCTAAGCAAGTACTGAAATGAAATCCTCAATTCTTTCGTTCGCTAGGTTTGATAGCTAGGAAAGCATAATCTAAGTGAGAGCTTCTTCGCTGCGCGCCTTGTCTCATTTGTATTGAAAGTAGTGCTGAATAGCCTCATAGGTCGATTCGGTATCAATCCTCAGAGTACAATCACGGATATCGTCTCCCCTGATAAGTTCATGGAACTGGATAAAAATAAGATAATCTCCTACCACTCTCTAACCAAAACCTGCTAGTGAATATGGAATCTCTATCAGATATAATGTTGTGAGGGAGTCCATGAAGCTTGTATACTTGATCCAAGAAAACCCTAGCAACTGTTGCTGCTGTGAAAGGATGAGATAAGGAGATGAAATGAGAGTATTTTGTGAGTCTGTCTACAATGACCATGATCACTTCTTTCCCTTCTGATTTAGGAAGTCCAGTAATGAAATCCATTGAAATACTACTCCAAGCTAACTCAGGAATAGGCAAGGGTTGAAGTAAACCAGGAGAGCTTACATGTTCTCCTTTACTGAGCTGGCAAACTTCACACTGACCCACATAAGAGTGTACAGCTTCTTTAAGTTTTGGCCAATAAAACATGGCCTTTAACTTGTGATATGTTCCCAGAATGCCAGAATGTCCCCCTACACTCGAATCATGCATCTCCTTCAATATTTTCTCCCTCCATTGATGGCTTTGGCCCACACAGATCCTATTTTTGTATCTCAGCAATCCTTGGTATTCCGTATACCTCTCATCACTTTCTTCACCAAACTGAACTCTCTTCTTCAGATCAGCTATCCAACTATCATTCTCATAGCTAGTTTTCAGGTCTTCCAACCATGTAGGAATTAATTCAGTAACTGCAAATGTTTCACCTTCATTTACATCTTCCCTCCTTCTGGATAAAGCATCAGCCACCCTATTCAGAACTCCCTTCTTATATTCAATTTTGTAGTCTAGGCCAAGCAATTTAATAACTCCTTTTTGTTGCATAGTGTTTTGCAATTTCTGATCCAGTAAGTACCTAAGACTAACTTGATCAGTTCTAATGATGAATGGGTGACCCAGGAGATAATGTCTCCATTTTTGTACAGCAGTCAAGAGTGCCAGAAACTCTTTTTCATAAGTCGATAAGCCTTGATTCTTTTGACTTAGAGACTTACTGATATAGGCAATGGGTTGTTTATCTTGCATCAATACTGCACCAATTCCTTTGTCACTGGCATCTGTTTCTATGACAAATGGTTTGTCAAAATTGGGCATAGCTAAAACTGGAGCTACTGACATGGCATTTTTCAGTTTGTTGAAAGCTTCCTCAGCATCTGGGCCCCAATTGAAAGCATTCTTCCTCAACAGCTCAGTGAGGGGCTTGCAAATCAGCCCATAATGTTGTACAAATCTCCTATAATAGCCAGTGAGACCAAGGAACCCCCTCAATTCTTTGGTTGATTTTGGAGAAGGCCAGTTGAGCATTGCCTTCACTTTACCAGGATCTGTTGCCACTCCTTTATGAGAAATGATATGCCCTAGATACTCAACTCCTGCCATGCCAAAAGCACACTTGGATCTCTTTGCAAACAGCTGATGCTTCTTCAACAATTCAAATGTAAGTGCAAGGTGTTGTTTGTGAGTAGCCAGGTCTGAGCTGTATACCAGAATGTCATCAAAGAACACTAGTATGAATTTCCTCAAGTATGGCTTGAAGATTTGATTCATCAAGGCTTGAAATGTAGCTGGCGCATTAGTGAGCCCAAAAGGCATCACTGTATATTCATAGTGTCCTTCATGTGTCCTAAAAGCAGTTTTAGGAATGTCTTCTTTCATCATCCTAATCTGATGATATCCAGCTCTCAGATCGATTTTAGAATAAACTTTGGAACCGTGTAATTCATCAAGCAAGTCTTCAATGATTGGAATTGGATATCTATTCTTGACAGTGCATGAATTGAGCTTCCTGTAATCTACACAAAGCCCCCAAGTAAGCCTAAATCTATCTAGCAAGGCAAGAAGATAGAAGGTTACTATCCATATGGAGCACTCTATCCAGAAAGAGAATAACGGTTATCTATCCCTCGTGAAGCGAAACACCTTTATCAAGAAAGGCCGGTTTTCAGCTGGGTATCTACCTGTTAGGTTGCCATTGCCATCTCCTCCTGTGGAAGCTGTTGATTCTGTGAGGCATCCATCCTATCCTGGAAGAAGTCGATTTGTACCTACCTTCCTTGGTTGTTGGAAAAGCTTTGATAGAAACTTTGGCTTCTACCAATGGAAAATAGGTCGAGACCATGAATGACCACTAGACACTAGAAGATTGCTTTTTCCGTCGGCATATGCAGAAGTATTTGTTCTTTGAAATATTCGATCCACAAGCAAGCGCTAGTAAAGTGTATTCGAAGATACAAAGGAAAATAGCTAGGAACAATGCAAGATGGAACAGACTGTACCCATGATAGTAGTGGTGGCTAATGGAAATAGAATTGTAACTTTTTCACATAAAGTACTCACTACAAGGCCTGAAGAGGAAGTAAAAGTCCCCAATGGGCGAGATGATGTGTGGCTCAGCCTCTACTCAGATTGAACGTTCTGAAAAGAGCAGTTCTTGAGGGGATCTTGTACCAATGGTGAAGATTGACATTTAGGCAATAGCGCATGGATTCTATGGAGACGGGCTTCGCTGCAGCGCCTTGAACTAGGTGCCTATTGTAGCGAACTCTTCTTTAGACCTGAAGATGGTTTGTTTGCTTGCTGCTTCTCGTTCTTTCTTTCTCTTCTTTCTTCTTTTGCATCTCATCTTGAAAAGACTCATGGGAAGCAAAGTCAAGGCAGTTCAGTTGCTTGTCCCATTCAGGATTAATAGAAGAGAGTGCCTTTGGATCTGTATTGGTTGTCATTACATTCTTTGGTGGTAAGGGATTTTGACCTTCCACCCAGGAGTAATAAGAAGAGATCTAATGAAGAAGAACAAACAAACCAATCCTTAAAATAACAAGCTTGGAGAACTCAAATCTCACTGAGAACAGCAGCAAAAAGAGTGAGAAAAGGCTGAGATAATCTAGAGTATAATAAAACCATATACCCTCAGTCATATATTGGAGAGAACTGAACGACATGACAGATGCATGCCCCTAAGTTTTAACACCACAAGGCGGCAAGAAGAGACGAAAACAAAACAAGAGATGAGACAAGAAGAATTCAAAGAGATTGCTATTTACATATTAGTATCATATGAGGATTTTCCAATCCCCCATCACGTCTCGTTCCACTCCTGAGATCAGTTCACTGCTGCATCAACCCTGGGGGAGAGAGAAGGGGAAGAAGAAGAAGCAGAAGAGGAAGAAGACAGTATGTATTCGAGATGTCAATCATGCTTTTCCTCTCTGGATCAATTTATGCTCAGTTGAGCTTTAGAGAATTCTTACCTCACCGTATCTGAAGTCAGAAGCTCTTGCAAATAATGGCACTTGGGTACTGGTACCACCTAGTCCTAACTAAAATCTAATTGGTTTTCAGTGGGTATACCAGATTAAGCGTCGCTCGGATGACTCTATCTCAAGGTATAAGGCCCGGCTAGTCTCCAAGGGCTATAACCAAGAAGAAGGGATAGAAAACAGTGATACATTCTGCCCTGTAATTCAACCAACCACGATTCGCATTGTATTAACACTTGCTCGGCTGGCCCATCCGGAGACTGGGCGTTAACAATGCATTCTTGCATGGCGACTTAGCCGAAACGGTGTACACGAAGCAACCACCTGGTTTTGTTGGCCCTCACCTCCCTCCCAGAGCACGTGTGTTTACTATCCAAGGCGCTCTACGGATTGAAAAAAGCGCCTCGCGCTTGGTTTCTCATGTGCTACATCTTAGACTTCTCTCCTCATTTCGACATCGCCAGAGGTTTTGACATTGGTTCTAGTGTATGTAGATGACATCCTAGTCACAGGGAACAGTCCCACTGCTGTAACTAACCTCATTACCGAGCTGAATCGGCGGTTTTCTCTCAAAGATTTTTGTCCACTTAACTGCTTTTTGGGTAGTGAGCCAAAGATCCCTCTGGATTTCACTTATCTCAGGAACAGTATGTGCGTTCTCTTCTTTCACGCGCTCACATGACTGGTGCAAAATCGTGTGCAACACCTATTCGAGCCGGTGAGCAACTATCCCAGTACACTGGTGATCCCTTCTCTGACCCGGCCTTATACCGGGCTATTGTTGGTGGCCTTCAATATGTTACAATACCCAGGCCAGATATCTCCTTTGCTGTTAACAAAGTTTCACAGTTCATGCATGCTCCCACAGATGTTCACTGGACTGCAGTGAAACGGGTACTTCGTTACTTGAAGGGCTCTCTTTCCTTTGGTCTATCTCCGCATGTTCCTTCTTCTCCTCTCCCTCACTTACTGGAGAAAAAATCTAGTGAAGGAGCGAAGCCTTCAACCATTTGAGTTTGGTTTGCTGACATGCCTGGATCTCCTCAGATCTCTAAATATCATCTAGCTGGCTCTTTATGAACCACCAGTGGGCCCATTCATCATCCTCGTTGTCTCTATCTTACTGTGTGAGATCCAGACTCTTGAGATCTTGAAGTAGCTGTTCTTTATTCCTCCAGGTTTCCCCTGTAAGATTGGCACTCCACCCGCGGATCTTTCTTCTTATGTGTTTGAACTTCAATCTCCAACCATTACCAATCTCTCCCCTAACTGGCAATTTTTCCCACCATTCAGGTACCAACCCCTGGAATTTCTCATTACTTAGCCAAGATCTAGAAAATCGAAATAGTTTAGACCCCTTTCTAGAGTCCCCAACACTCAACACGCTAGGGGCATTATCTGATCCATATCGAGACAAGGCCATCACATGGACTGAAGAATAGATAGATTTACCACCTCTCATCTGGCTTGTCGAGGAGGGGCGTAGAGCCAGGTATGAGACCCAAGGAGTACGCGGAGGCATTTATCTAATTTCCCACTCGAATCGGAGTTTTTTTAGCAACCCGCCCTGGCTTGCTTTTCTCCTAAGAAGAATCTAGTTCGCTCCCTACAGACTACTTCAGTAAAGTTCAGTACTGCTTCATTCTCATATGCCCTTGACTAATTTTCATGAGCTCGCAACAAGTAAGTAGTTGGAGCCTTGTCAAAGAGCAGCCCATCCATGCTATTTGGTCTGGCCCTCTTCCTACCTCCTTATTGAATCTTCTTTGCCCGGAACGAGATAAGGAAGTAAGCTGGCATATTCTTCTTCTTTACCCTGATCGGAATCAATAGAGCCGCTCTCTTCTTCAGGAACTTGGCGTCTCTCTTCCTCCTCCTATACTCTGGTGTGATAACCTCGGCGCCACATTCCTAGCAGCGAATCCAATGTTTCATACCAGGCCGAAGCATATTGAGATTGAAGCCTCAGGGACATGATGGCAAGGCCCACCAGCAAGAGAAAGGCCTGTGAATAAAGAAAGTAGAAGTGCAGTTACTAAATACTCAATAAAGTACTGTTCTTGAAGTCTCAGAGCAGTAGCATCGGAGCTAGCTTGGCAAGAGATGAGTCATCATTATCTGAGTCAAGCGAAAAGCAAAAGCCTCTGAAGCAAACCAAAAAGAAGAGACATGCTCGCACTTCTTTTCAAGCTGTTTTTTCATAACCTTAATTTCATTCCCTTGCGAAATAGTAGATCGTCCTCCTTCCTTCATTATAATCCTTCTAGAATCCAAGGCATTTTGTTGCGTAATATATCGCAATAAAGCAGCTAGGGTCCTGATCGAGCAAGACGTAGTCCTATCTATCTACCTCTCCAAACACAATATCTTGAGTACCTATGATGGTGACTACATCTGCTAGCATGTGATGTTTGGACATAGAATCGAGTCCTTGTAAATGGGCAAAGCCGGGTGATCTTATTTTACAACGGTAAGGACGATTGCTTCCATTACTGACAAGAAAGACACCGAATTCCCCTTTAGGTGCTTCTACTGCGGTATAGGTAGAAGAAGCCGGTACAGAAAAACCTTCTGTATAAAGTTCGAAATGGTGAATTAAGGATTCCATAGAGAGTTTCATTCGAGATCGTGATGGAGGACATAGCTTACGATCATCGGCTTTGATCATGCCACTAGGCATTTGATTAAGACATTGCACAATGATCCGAACACTTTGTCGCATCTCTTCGATACGGATACAGTAACGATCATAGCAATCTCCTCTGGTACCTACTGGTACGTCAAAATCCAATTGGTCATACACATCGTAAGGTGCTGCTCTTCGTAAATCCCAGCATACCCCAGAACCTCTTAACATTACACCACTGAATCCCCAATCCTTTGCTTGCTGTGCAGTGACAGTACCAATATCCACTAATCGTTGTTTCCAGATACGGTTGCCGGTTAACATCTCTTCTAATTCGTCGATACGAGAAGCAAATTGTTGTGTGAAGGAATCAATATCTTGACATAAGCCAAGAGGCAGATCTTGTGCCACTCCACCAGGTCGTATGAAACTGGCATGCATCCTGGCTCCCGAGACTCTTTCATAGAATTCCATCAATTTCTCTCGCTCCTCAAAAGCCCAAAGGAAGGGAGTTAATGCTCCCACATCCATAGCATGAGTAGTTAAAGCAAGTAAATGATTTAAAATTCGAGTTATTTCACAAAATAACACTCGTATATATTGAGCTCGTAATGGTACCTCGCAATTCAAAAGTTTCTCTACGGCTAAAGAATAAGCATGTTCTTGGGCCATCATAGAAACATAGTCTAAACGATCAAAATAAGGTAAAGCTTGAAGATAAGTTTTGTACTCTATTAATTTCTCAGTCCCTCGATGGAGTAATCCAATATGGGGTTCCGCACGTTCCACCACTTCCCCGTTCATTTCCAATACTAATCGTAAAACACCATGAGCAGCAGGATGTTGAGGTCCGAAATTCAAAGTGAAATTATTGATTTGCCCTTCCCTAGTCGTCATGGTTTTTTCTTCAAGAAATTAGAAAGAAATTATGACCCACTGCTTTCATTCCTCAATCAACTTCTTCGTTCTATTCTTTCATAAACCTCCCCACCAATAGATAGAGACAAATAGGAATAACCAAACCTCGTCTTTTCAAAAGTGCTTTTAGGTTCTTAGCTGAAATTCATTTTACTTTCCTGAACGTATTGCCGCCGACTCCACTCAGCACACCTATTTATTGGTGGCGTCCGTCGAAATATTTCTCAAGTTCTATATAAAGATGGGAAGCACGTCCTAGGTTTTCTAACACGTATAATTCCTTGGTGATGTTTTGCAAATTCTCTTCTGTGGGAGACCCTGCAAGTGTTTTTGTCCACTCAAGCGATAAAAATTGATGCACTGCTCCCGCGATGTCCGCGTCAGCTTGAAACCTATATTTGGCAATACTCTTGTCTCTACGCTTATTAAACAACAACAACAAGAGGTTTTCTTTGAGCTCCAACTCTTTTTCAAAATAGGAAATTTCCTGGGCTTTTTTTTTAAGCACACCCTGTCGAAGCTCTTGGGGGCCCTCAAGAGAAGATTGAAGATCTTCTACGTATTGACGAGATTCCAAGAACGGGATTTTGATTCTTTTCTCTCGCCGGCATTTCATAACGAGTGTTTCGAATCTTGCCCTTAAGTCAGTGACCCCCCGAACGATATCGGGATCGAGTTCAGCTTCCGCAGAAAGCGAAGGCGTGCCCCCTTCCACCACCCCCAAGGAGTGACTCGGTTCAGACGGCAGAGCCCGACTTGGCGTTGTCGAGCATCCGCCTTCCTCCGGTTCCCCGTCAACAATGATGACGTCCGCTAAGCTCCGAAGGACGGGGGGCCCTTCGAGCTCCAGGGGTTTTTCAGGGTAGGAGGTTCTCCTCCTTTTTCGAGGTTCTTCCTCCAGTGGGGCTGCGATCAAAAATTTCCCCACCCCCACAGTGGTGTCTTTCTCTTTTTTGGACTGCTCTTCACTCGGCAGGGCTTCTTCTTTGTCGAATTTGAATATCACGGTCGCGAGCTCTTGAAAAAGCATGGAGAGGTACACGAAAAGAGTTGATAAGACCTCCCCAAAAGAATCATCAAATTCGCCTAGAAAAAAGCATACAAATAGCAGGGCCACTAAAATTCCAAGGAGAAGAATCAAAAAGAAAATAAGTAGATACATAAGAGAGAGTTGTCTTCAAGAAATTAGAAAGAAATTATGACCCACTCACTTGGACAGTACCACACAAGCAGTACTCAAAATGCATCGCCCCCTTCGCCCTTAAATAACAGGCTGATGCATATGGTTGCTCACTGATCCCACTCCACCTTTTACACCGATGTATCGTACTCTCTTGACCAGGTTATCATAAGAAAAGACTGCTCAATCTTTCCGAAATGAGAGAAGCGGGGAGGGAAGGCGCGCTAGCGCGCTACAACGTTCAGCCTGCTGAAAAACGCAAGAGTAGCGCTGAGAAGCAACCCTAGTTTAAGTACTAGCGTCCCACCTCTTCGATACGCCCGCGCCCTTTTCTCTTCCTCCCTCCAACTCCATCCATATCAAGAACATGTCGTAACCGCTTAGGCTTGGTTTAGTTTGGTTGAGAAGATAGTAGGTTGAGGGGCTTCATTGATTAGTAAACCTCCGGTGCTGGTAAGGTCGGTACTGTGGTCGTCCGTCTCCGGTTTGCCGGCCGATAAGATCACTGAGATTGACCAGCCAGCTGGGTTGGTTTGGCTATTCCTTTCTATGGAAAAGGAGTCAGCTGTCTGCGCGAGTCACCTTCCTTAGGCTCCGAGTCACCCTCTTCTAAGCTCCGCTGGACGACACGGCATTCTCGTTCTATAGGCCGCCGCCGGCCGTACTTGTGATGGTTCCCCAGGATCCAATAAAGCCACTTAGGTCTACGTTGCCACGATATTGGTTTATGGAAGCGAGCGGGCCGAACTTCTGCCCGCTTTTTCATTTTTTCCAAAAGGGGATTTCCCTGTCTCACGCATATTCTGTCGTACCGGGCCCCACTGATTTGTTTTCGATCGGAGCATCAAGCAACGCCACCCGGTTCTACTTGACTAAGCTCCGTGCTCGTCCAAGGAGGGAGTTTGCTTTCCCCAACTTCCCCTTTGTGATAACAAGGCAGAAAGCTCCGACCCGGCATTCATGAGTTTCGAATGAAGAATGAGGAGGGCCCTACCCCTCTATTTTATTCCTTCCCGCGATCGTCGGTTTGAAAAGTTGGTAAAGACCCACCCCTTGTTTCAGTCAGAATGAGTCCCCGAGACATTGGCTTCCGCCAACAGTGAACTATTAAGGATCGCATCCCGCGCATATTCTACATTATAGCCTGCAACTAATTCCGCTTCCGCTTCTGGGAGATCAAACGGAGCTCGATTAGTTTCTGCTAGACAAGAAATAAAGAACATAACCAATACGGGGAACAAGGGAATACCGAACCATATCTGCTTTTGCGCCATGACAATCTCACTCAAATTACAGGAACCTACACATATTAGTACAGTATACCGGGGTCCCCGGCCAGAACCACACGTGCAAGTTTCCCTGCATGTGGCTCGTCCGTGCTTTTTTTTGAGGCGCTGCCTTTGACTCCACATGGGAAACCCGGGCTGAACTTCAAACTTTCGTGTTAAGTAAGAGCATTGCATTTTATAAGGTACTAGGGTGAGTCAGCAGCGTCTACCAAGCTCAGCTTTTGTCGAAAAGGCGTCACTGCTTCCTTTTTTGCGCCCGCCCTTTATTTAGATGCCGGGGCAAGGCAAGCCCAAGGAAAGTGACGGTTGCTTCCCAGCTCCATCTCGGTTGGCATCCTGCTCCCGAGAGGGTGCGGTCCTTGAGCGAACTACTCATGTGCTGTGTTGCCCCCAAAAAAGGAGGGGCATTTGGTGAGGAGCTACAGTCCGGTGGTTTAAAAGCCACTGATCGGAGGCGACTGGACTGGAGTGCTTTCATCCAATGATGCATGTAGGCTGAGCCATTCCCAAGTGGTGGCCCGATTCGCCTGGCCTGGTCGGGAATATATTCGAAATCTCGAGCGCACCGAGACTAGATATCTATGTTAGTTAGCGGGGGCGGGCTTTCTTCAGGCAGTCCCGCTGCGGCCTCTGAAAGTCCGTTCCTCCCGTCTCATCTTGATTTGGCTATTATACTTGTAGCAAGACATATTAGCTCCTAATTTCACCCCCTTTTTGATATTTATGACTAGGCACTAAGAAGTCGCCCCCTTTCCTATTCAGCTTTGCTTGCCGCCTATTAAGAGATGAGTACCGGAGCGGCCGGCCCGCCTTTCATCATCATCTATACCAGCTGCCACGCACGACCCCATAGGAACGGTTTATGTGCCCTAATAAGCATAACGCGCCATCACCTACAGCCCTTTCCTCCGCCGGGGACTCCCACGAAATGAAAACGGGCGGCATCGTCGTATGCTCGACATTAGTTGCCCTGGTGTATATCCCGGAGTAATCCTATGGCCGATCTGTCACCCATACATTAAGGCCTTGGCCCCGTACCGCGCGGATAATGCCCCCCTGACGGGGGTTAGTCAGTTATTTGGTTTTTTCAGAGTGGATTCGGACCACCACTTACTTCTATGAAAGCATGGTTCTTGCCCCCCTCTCCCCTCCCTCATGTTCGCTCGTCCATTCGTTGGGTGATCCCTTGCTCTCACGTTCGAGTGTTTGCTCGTCGTTTAGGCCGGTGAATGAGATTTCTGCCTGCTCGTTGCAGTCACCTCCGGGGTTCTTCGCACCTGGGTAGTACCAGGACCCCTGTGCCCCGGACTGCACTGTCCGCCCTATGACCCAAAACTCCAAATGAGCCTTGCGACGAGACGCGGACATTCCTCATGCTGCGGTTCCCTCCGGTCCGTTCCCGGGTTGGGTTAGGGGAAGATCCGAGCGATTGCCTTCGCGGATCCAAACGTGCTCACAAGGCGCACAATAAGAATAAGACCAATAGAGACTTCATAAGAGACCATTTGAGCTGCAGATCGTAATGCTCCTAGAAAGGCATATTTCGAATATAGAGGGCGCTCCCAACAATCCACGAGAATATCATACCCAACTCTGAACCGTACGAGCACGTCCTCTGTCACCCCCACCGCGCTTACGGCTCTATACCCCCCAACCCAACTTGCAAATAACAACATGAAAAGAATATAAGCATTTCCTATTTATTTGGTCAAAAAAGACCTAGACTTATTCTAGAATCCAAGGCATTTTTCGGAATATATCGAAATAAAGGACCAAGATTTCCTATGAAATAAAAAAAATGAATAATAAAGAGCATAGTCCAAGCAAACCCACTTAAAATCTTTACTAAACTATGACCGGCCATCATATTAGCAAATAGACGTATTCCTGAGCTTAATGCACGAAAACAATGAGAGATTAGCTCTAGGAGTACTAAAAAGGGTGCTAACGGAAGTGGGACTCCTGCGGGTAATAAGAAGCTAAAAAAATGAAGCCCATGTCTTTGAAATCCCACTATAGTAATGCCTATAAAAAGAGAAAAGGAGAGAGCCAAAGTAATGAGAAAATGACTTGTCACTGTGAAGCTAAAGGGTATCATACCCTGAAGATTACAAAATAACAAAAAAGTAAAAGTGACCAGGATGCAAGGGAAAAACTTTTGTTTCACATTTGCGGAAGGACCACCTATTTGTTCGTTTACCAGGTTCAGCACGAAATCATAAATAAGCTCTACCACGGATTGCCAAGCATTTGGCACTAACTTTCCCCCTCCCTTTTTCGTTACAAGCAAAATCTGAAGTAGGACCAACCCGAGAGTAAGCAGCATAAACAAGGATGAATTTGTGAATGAGAAAAAAAAGTCTCCTATTTGAATAGGAAGCAAGGAGAAAGGCTCCATAGGGCTTTCTGCGGCTTCCGCCAAATCGAACCTGCGATCCCATACGGCTAGGGGAAGGAAGCGAGACATCTGTTCTTCTGTCAGGAACCCCCCTTCCAATACATAATCAACTATCAAATCGGAATCCGGCCGGACGGCCTGAAAAAAGGGATTCCTGAAACCTGGATAAAAGCTTATCCGATATAACTCCCTGAGCGGATAGTTTATCCAGGTCATTATGGGAAGACGGGTAGGCGCGTTGGCTAGCCCCATCTCCTCACGATCAAGATTAACTTGTCTCCAAAACCAGTCGGGGTTCTGCCCCCCACTTATCGCGTGCCATCTGAGCACCAGGTCCACTAGGGTAATGTCATTCATGTTGTCCATTGCTGGTTCACTTTTTCCGGTTGTATGTAAACCCCCCTTCACCCCCCCTCTGATCCTGCTAAAGAAGGGGGCTCTGTTTTTTCTTATCACTTTCTTTCTATCTGATAAGAAAACCACATTGGAAGGGAGAGTTCTTTTCTTGCGCATTTCACTAAAAAAGTGATCCTATCAAACAAACTACTTTCTCTTCTGAAGCCTTATCTCCTTGGAATCGTATTTACGCACATGCTAGAAAAAAGCCCAATCATCGAACCTGCTTCCAAGCAAACAAGCTTATGATGGATGGTACGATCTGGTCTTTGGGAAACACACACTATATACGAGAAAATGAAAAAAAGATTTGATCAGTGCGCATAGGAGAGGTATTAGAGAAGAGGCAGTGAGTGATAACTCAGATGATGGAATTTTATGCAAGACAAAATAGATGGGAAAAAGGATAGTAAGAAGCACCGAGAAGCTTCTATATAGGTGTTTAGTGGTGGAGGAATAAGCATGGGTGATATAGATTTCAAAGTAGAATCATTAGTTGGTATGAGCAATACGCGGGTAAAAAGCCCAAAACTCACCAAAGCGCGAAAACCGTAAAAAGCAGGGCCACCCCTCTTAGAGCCCCTCTTTCATGGGCCCTTGCTATCATCTTGGCCGGTCCATCAGCTGCCAGCACAAAAAGTAGAGGGGACAGAGGCCTGTCGCACGATAAGGAATTTTTTTATGCCCAAGTCAAATAAGGCCCCTCCCTACTTAGGGAAGTATGCCTGTTTCAAGAATCCCCTATTTACTTCAACTACTGGATGTGCTCTTCGCTCTTTGCTTATCTATTACCTGGTGGAGTCCTTCGTTCAGACGGTCGGGGATAGAGTTTCTTTTGGTTCTGGCGTAGGTCTTCCCATAGATGAGGCTTCGGCTTCTTGATTGGCATAACAATAGTATAGGCGAGATCTAAACGGGCTTCTGTGCCCGGAATAGCATAGGCATTGGCTTCTCCTTCCTCGGCATCTACTTTTCATAAATGTTTAAATAAACGGCAATTCGGGACGGGGGCCGGGGTTGAACTGAATTCACTCTAACTAGTTGGTACGAAGAGCCAGGAAAATTACTTACGTGGAGAGGGATGAGACTAACTCTTCTAAGGCAACGATCTGTTTGCTTTGTTCAGTTCACTCTCCAGCGGTACGTACAAATTGATAGAGAGTATTTTGAATGAACTGGTGCGTAGTTTCAGTCAGGAAATCCAGTGTGGGGTGATTTTTCTGTTTATCCAAATGAATCGAAACCAACAAAACCAACAATGAAATCGGTAGAATCAGTATGACCGAAGCCTGGCTGCTAAACTGAAACATTCCCGATTATGAACTTAGTTATTGAAGAAGGAAGAAGACAGTTTCACCGATTGACAGAAGCCCGGAGTTATGGGCCTCAAGTAGGCTTGAGCCTATCTTGCGGAGTTTGATCCGTCCATGTAGAAGCTTCTTCCACTAAGGGAAGGGGGGGGGGGTTCGGATTCAAGTCAGGAAGCTAACCCACTGATGCTGGAATGAGTTAGAATTCGAAACCTAGTAGCCGGTGGCATTTGGAAGGAGATTTTCCCGTAGGACCGACCTGGGGACGCGGAAAGCAAGAGGGCATTGCTCTTGAAACGTGTAGAATGCAATCATCACTTTCTGAGTCTCTTATCTATCTGATCATTATTCTCACTGTTGACTATTTCGCTTCGCATGCCAAGGAAATAAGCAACTGGGCATCTCTACTCCTTTTATTTTCTCAGCTAAGGTTAAGGTGAAGACTCACTAAGATTATTTACACTCGATGATGACAGTCTTTCTTCTTTTAGCTCGCCCCTTGCTATATAATAGAACCGAATCATATAAAAAGAAATTAGTGCGAAGTGCCAAATCCACTGAAATAGTAAGACATAATCTTATAAGCGCTAGAGGGAGGGAGGCATACATACTGATAGGGATCATTGTAATTTATTTTAGCTTAGCAAAGGTGTATCATTGCGATATGACTCAAAGGGTTCTTCGCTTTATGGATTTATCACCTTTAGCCCCAGTTTAGTTAGGGCACCCACGCCTAAGCTTGATTCTAAGGGTTATATTCAAGATCAAAGTTTTTCAATTTCAATCCTTTCTTTCCAGCTACAATAATAAGCTAGGACATATGGCCCTTCTTCCCGCTTCAGTGCGCCCGCCCCCCCTTGCACCTTACAGGGATAAAGAGCTTATTCGTTGGGAAAGAAAGATCGGTTAAGATTTCGATAGATATGACAAACCACGTACGCTGACAAGAAAATCAAAGAAGGGTTAGTGCCTTCATAGGAGCTCGTGGAACAGGGGAAGGGTAGAAGGGATCGTCGACGGCCTAGGTCGAGAAAGTGCTGTTTTTTCGTTTCATACCTGGTTAATTTCTGATGGAGTTTCTCCAGTGGAATAGGAGTTAGATTACTTTTACAATCCCCCGGCCAATCTCCTTAAATGAATAGAAGCGGGAATCCCCAATCTTGTGCTTCAAATCGGTCCGTTCACACTTCATTCCAGGTCCCCGCTGGACAATGAAGTCTCCCCTTCTTCTTCCTGGCAATCCCTATTTATTCGGCCGGCGCTAGCCGTTTACTCTTCGTAAAATTTGACAAGATCGAGAGAAAGAAGGACAGAAAGAAACTTAGGTAGGTAGGTCTTTGGGGATCCCTTTTGAGAGAAGACACTCGCTTGACCTTGCTGTTCATGTAGCCAAAGGACGGAAGAGGCACACTGAGCTCATCTATCTCCTTTTCTTAACTACCTGGTTGGGGCGGGCTAATACAATTCAATAGCGGTTGCTTGAGACGGAGCCACATCTCAGAGGCAACGATAGAATGTTAGAGACACAAGTAGAACTGGAAGGATGGCATTTTGCCAAATTAGAAGAGAACTCTGGAAGCAAGCAATACAGAAATTGGTAATTCGATACAAAATTGAATTGGTAATTATAAACACAACACAATTTTGACTTTTTATACTATATATGATATAGACTGCCAGCTATACACAAACAAAGGCCTTTCCACCGGGAGATCAAGCCAATGTAATGTATACATGTTGGTTCACATAGCCAGCTGAGGGCGCAGAAAGACTGGCTTTTTATATGAGTTGAATCAGTTGCTTGACTACAATGGTTGTGTTTGACCTGAGACCAACAAAAGGATGTCTTGGTTCACAAAGGAGGAGCAAAAAGCCATGCCACCAAAGAATGGGTTCTCCAGCAATATGAAGATCCCTCTATGATCAAGAAAGTAGTGGTCACTAATACCTTCCGCGTACAAATGCAAAGTTTTTCTCTAGAAAAAATCCTCTGAGTTGACACTGGCTTTACCACATTCTGACAAAAGGGAAAGAGTAAGAAATGACCAGGGCGTAGCTGGATAGATACCGAACCTGTTTATGTCGTAGATCAGATATTTCAGATTCTCATCGACAAATTCGGAAAAATGCCGGGGAAGATCCAATAGAATCTCTATAGGCTTCAAAAGAAACTACTTCCAATCCTGCTAATTCAAACACATCTTCACCTAAGACACTGGATACTTATAGACCATTAGATACAATCACACCTTCACTCACCAACAAGCAAGATCAATGCCCTAAACCCCAAGAACATCGGCTGCTAGAGCGGCACGACAAGCCACCCCACTTTCTCTATCGGGTTCGCCAACCAGCTAGCTAGGCATTTGCTTTTGATTAATACTTCTTAAGGTAGTTAGCTAGGCAAGTATGTATGAACGGAGAAGCAATGGTATCGTTCAATCTCCTCGGGTTAGTGTCTTTCCAGCATTTATAGCTTTGTTTGCTTTTAAGGGTGGTTAGTTAGTGTTTGAGGCCTAAGCTCGTGTAGCAATGCGGGCTCGCTCATTCAATTAATTAGAAAGTTGGGTTTGCTTTTCAACAAATCGCTTCTGACTTTCGCTTCTTACTTATTGTGTGTAGTAACGTAGTCCCTTTCTTTGCTTATTTATGGTGGTTTGTGTAGTCGAGTAGTACGTTTCTGACTGAGTTTTTGGTTTGGTGGAGTAGCAAATCTAGACTTCAGAGAGTCCATTTAGAAAGTCTGTCTATCTAGGAGGCATAGAACGATCGGTTTTCCAATGCATGGTCAGGGCTATCATATTCTTTTCTTCTTCAAGAAAGGCAATCAATGTAAATGCTCGGACTTGAGCAAGCGTTCATCTAGTGAAAATGTGCGTTGGGAAAAATCCTATAATTCGTTGAGAAGTCCTCGGTTGCCCATTGAAGATCTCATATAGGTCTGCCTGCCTGCCCGCCCGTAAATATCTAGCGAAATTGGTACAGTACCTTTTCAGAGCATTTATTCTTAGGGGCCAGACCAAAAGCAACTTTTTTCGTAGTGGCCAGGAGAATCTGATGCAATGGAAAGCATGGAATTCAAGAGTTTATAGTGATAGGTGCTGCCATGAGTTAGCATAGCCCCCAAGAAAGTAGTCTGTGATCTCCTTCGAAGTGGGCGGGCGGAGCGAGCAAACCGGAAAGCCCCAAAGAGTATCTAGACGATTTCCCGCCGGATCCAAATTTTAGAGGAATTCGGCATAGAAAGAAACGACTGTTATCTTCGACGACCGAGGGTGCATGAAAAAAGAGATGCGAGCAAGTATTGTTAATATAAAGAAAGTACGGGGCACACAAAAATAGAGTGCGTGCAACTCAAAGATGAGCTGGAAAGAAGAGCCCGGCAGGGGGAGTTCTATCAGTTCATCAAAAAGTCTGTGAATGGCAAGGGAACAGGAAGGCAGGATGAAAGAGGCCAGAAGGACCCCCCCCGCAGTGGAAATAGGGACCCCGGGACAAGGTAGGCCGAATAATAAGGTAGGAGAAGGAAAGGACGAACAAGCGTTGGAATGGTCAAAGTGACTGCTTCGGTACATACATTAGGAAGGAGGCTAAATACAAAACAAGAGTCTACGCTCGCTTTTGTTCTGCTGCCAATGGACTAAAGACTTTCTCAACCCATATAACACTGTCTTTGGACTGGCCTACATATAACACTGTCTTTGACCGACTGGCCTAGTAGGTAAAAGAGGAGTAAGAAGAGCAATGCCTCCAAATAATGTAAGTTCGGTTTGGCCTGGCAGGAGCTTTTCTTGGTTGGCCGGGACGAGAGGATCAAAGGCCGAAATCCATCAAAGAATCTTCGATCTGATAGAAAACGAGAAAAAAAGGTATACAAACATACATAAGTAAGTAAGTCTCGCTCAGGTAAAATCAAGGGGAACTGGTATAAGGCCTCTGCATTAACTTGACATGAAAGTGAAAGGGGCCGATCCTTAGTCCCCCAAAGCAGTAAGTAATGGTCACTAAGCCAATATGCAGGAAATGCACGCTAGGAGAAGTTTGGCATGCTTAGTTAGTGGGCTTGAGGAAGACTAAAGCTTTCAAGGGGCTTCACTTCTGGGACTTCCTGGCTAAGAGGATGCTTGCTATAAGAAGTAGAAGTCGGCGGGTAACGTTTCATTTCTTCCATACAATCACGATATGGCGAGAATGAAGCAGGGCAATTAAAGCTTTCATTCAATAGTCAAGGTAGAGTAGAAAGGGGGGGCGTGCTACTTAACGCAACTGCACTTGGCTAAGAAAATAGGATAGAGCAGAGAGAGCCTAATCTCCTGCTTGGTAAGTCAAAGAGCCTGGCTCAAGCAAGAGTATTCCTATCCGAAAGAAAGTACTTCCTTTTCGATTTCCTTCATAGAGTCTAATAAGACGGTTAACCTAGCCACCAAGGTTGAGACAATGGTTCGAGTTATCAACTCGATGATTGTATCGAAAGAAAGGCCTTCCACGAACCCGATAGGGAACCCGAACCCGTGTAGTCAACTGGGCTTGGCCCGAATCGACTCCCCAATACTCACTCATATGGTCCGGGAAAATAGTCTTTCCAGTGTCCATTCCTGAATGAAAGAAATTCCTAGTTTGATGAGACTTCCCCTGGATCGGATAATAGCTTTTCTCCTGAAAGAAAGAGCTACCGTTGAACAAGTCTACGAGAACTAGAGTGGACGGATCATATCCTTCGGTGACACAAGAAAGAGAAATCTACCTCTTTTTTATGAAAAGAAAGACTTCTCGTCTCTTAACTTCGACCCCTTCGCTACCGCTCTACCACAACGCTATAAACACGATTTGACTTTTCTTCTGTCTACTCAAAATGACTTCCAAGTCGGAACCATAAGAAATGGAATCGGTCAATACAGACCTGTTCTGGCTAGGTTTTTTCCACGATAGGAAGCCCAAAAAACGCAGCTCCAAGAGATGACTGGGTGGGGATCTCGGCTATATCCTCTGCTGACGAGTCAAGACGGCCTATTCTTTCCAAGCAATTTGTCCACTCATCTGACGAGATACACGATAGACCAACATAAATTGAGAAAGGGATTTGCACTGATATGAGCAGTTTGATATGGATTGGTAACGTATCCTAGCACAAGCTTTTTTGATCGGTGCGGAGCGAGAAAACACAGAGGAACAGAAAGATGATCCAAAGGAAGTAGAGGCTCAAATTAGCCTAGCCCAACCATAACAAGGATCGAAACACCGCTCACGGAAAGATACTTGAGACCAAAATCAACAGAGTGCTACTAGGACCAGTTGTCCACCTTTTCCATTACGATATTAGTTTCTTAATCAAAATAAATATTACGATTTGATGGAGATAGTGCCAGGATTGAAATGCCATAAAGCTTTGCTAGGTCAATGGTGGTTTAGATATCAAAATCCTGAGACAGACTATTGGATGGTGGAAAAAAATAATATCTGCTCAATATGGTCATAGTAGAAATATGGCTAACAAGTCTCCTTTCTTTAACGGGGTGAAGGGGGATAAAGACATAATAGAGGTAGGCTTTAAGAAACCAATTGTGACTGGATATGATACCAGATTCTGGCATGACAGGTGGATAGGTGAGATTTCCCGCACTACTGGCTTTCCTAGTCTCAACATCAAAAACTTCAAATACCTGGATGGAATAGACGAACGAGAAGAAAGATCAGTGTGAAGTTCAGTCTACCGGCATCTATTCTCAACGGTTACGATATTCATCTAAATAGGAAGAGAGCAAGTTTTGAAATCATTATCATAGATAAGAAAGATTAGTCCTGCCCTTTGCTTTCCTAAAACTCTTAGATCAGAAGCTTGGGTCTGAAACCTCTTTCTGACGAGATCTCAAAAGTGTTGCTTGTTTCCCTATCTACGAAATGTGAAAAATGCTCGTGAAAGTAAATGCTCCGCCCGCGCCAGTCTTACTTATTTACTACGTTTCGGTTCAGCAGCCCATTAGTCTCATCTCTTTCGTGTAGCTTCTGTCTTTTTCTTTTTGTGCGAGCCTCACGAGCGAGTCAGTCAAGTCTGATCGGCCCGCCTTTCCCCGTGTCCAATCTATCTACGATATAAGTTCCACCGCACATACATTCATAGAAAAAGAATTCACTGTTGCCGTCCTTTCAAAATCAAATAGCACAAGGAAGGACCCTATTGATTCTAATACTAGTACAATCAAAATGATGACGCAGCGAGATTGGATTTGTCCTTATTTTGTTGAGATAACGTTGATTCTCGGAAAAAGGGTACGCAGTGAAGCACACTTTTTCATGCTTTGATCTATCGGATCAGTGATCAGCATTTCAATTTTGCTTCCATTCTGTTTGCTGATTTGCCTCAAAGGCATTGTCAGAGGTGATGTGCAAAAACAGTTGCTGTGACCGTAGTTTTGAGTCATATTTTTTTGTTTCCATATGAGTTTTTCTGATCTAGATTTCTTTAACACTAGCACATGCCAGCACCTTATTCTACAATAAGACATGTATTTGGATATAACCCAATGTTTTGCGTTTTAGTAGGACCACATACTGAAAATCGAGATGTCACTGCCCCTACTAGAACTTCTCCCCGATTTGGCAAAACAACAAAGGGACGCAGTGAGAATGGTAGGATATGAACTAGATCAATTCTCATATACGGGCGGGCCATGGTAAGACATGTTTCCCTAATAGATTGGTTCTACTTTGGCTAAGCTTCATACATAAGCACTCGTGTGCCTCTCATGGCTTCAAGATAAGTACTAATCCTGGAATGATAATACCCGTTCTTTTTGAGAATAACTATCTTGATTTTAGTTGACTTTTTTTGTACATACCCCATTCTAGGAAAAGAAATACCTGACTATACCCGAATAAGCACATGGCTGCCTCGCACGGCATCATGATAAGTATTTCTCATCAATTAATTATGCAAGTTGTTTGTCATCATAATCATCGTAATAACTCCGTGTCACTTCCCTAAAATCAGGTTTTGTAGCAAAATGCTCTGAAGAACGCAAAGTTTCTTCCCCAACAAGAAGTTCGCCCGCCCCGATTTGCCAAAACACCAACAACTCCAAAGGGAGCAACTCAGTCAAAGAGGACGGGGCAATGGAAAGTAGGGGACACCAGATCAGGGCAAAAAAGCACCAAAGGACAACAAAGTCTTGAGCAAGATGGTAGATATCCCTGTCATGGGCATGCCCAACTTTGATCTTGGTATTGAAAGTCCGCTAAAGACTGGTGGTAAATCTTTCCAATTTCTTGGGTCGTTGAAAGGTCAGCCTAGTACCGAAACAGTGTTTGTTGAATCAAGACTTTTTTTTAATGGAGATCTCTTCTCTATGTTAAACGCAATCTCTATACCCCAAGTGCTTTTCCATAAGAAGCCTCAAAATGGGAGCTTTGAATATAGCATCTTTCGTGACCCGTCATCATGGTTGCCAAAATCCAAGCCTTCCATACCGGATTTGCATACTTACGCGAGCCGAGAAGAAGTGAGTGATGACATAACCGACTTGCTTGAGAAATTGATGCATGATCTAGTAGAAGATAGATTGGATCAAGTTATCATACTATACTGGGAACTTACTTAGAAGACTCTAAGGCCTATCCCGGCCATACTCCTATTTTCCGTTTGATGATGAATGAAAACAGTCAGTCTTTCCCTATGCTTACCTTTATGCTCTAGTTGAGAGCTATCAGACATTTCAATCTATCGCATTTTTTTCTCACTTTCCGATGCGGAATGTCGAGTCCAGCCTCAATAAGGTTGATGCTTCTTTATGGGAAAAGGGGGACTCATGCTGAGCGGAGGGCGGTCTATCTTATTCAATGGCCTTGATCGCCACTTCTTGTGTTGATGTAAAAAGAAATTGGTTTAGGCAATCGACTTCCTAAAGAGGAAGTACTTGTGCACATCAACAACGCATATCCCCCCCGTTCTACACCAGATTATGCACTCTCCTTTTGGGCCCATATAGGAAGACGTCCTTTCAGTGCACGCCAAAGCAGCTTTTCCTGGAACGCTTCGATCTGAACAACTAGGTCCCTCATTCTATGTCGTCGACCTTCACAAAGCGGTTTGCACACCTTGGAACAGCTGGAAAGATGGGAGAAATCGTCTGGAACCACAACGAATGCATTTCGTGCTCCCTCCGCTCCGTGTGAGAGTTATGCAATTACTTTCTTAAAACAGAAAGATTTTGATATCAAGTATAAGCGAAAATAACTCACAGGAGAACTCCAGATGGCTCCGGCTAGAATGAAACACCTACTAAAGAGCTATCAACTTCCCCATCTTGCCTCAGCGAGAACATGAACGAGCCTATAAACCGAGTCCTTCCTGTTGTGGCGCATAGGTCATGCCATTCCTTCTTATTCGTACCAAAGGAAAGTTTTCAAAGAAGCATTCCCTCCATCACTGAATTCAGGAAGCATAGCAGGAATAGCACTAGGCATGCATGGGACAAAGAGATTTAATGCTTAACAAATGAAAAGCGCTACTTCAATGCAGCCTTAACTAAAACTACATTATGCAAGCCCCACGGAAACCTACCTATAGTCTACCAGTGACGGTGACTTGGTTGCGTAATATGGATTCTTTAAGCGAAAGTCCATCAAACTCCTCAATCTATATCAACAACATGTCGTGACGTGCAGTCAATGTATGCCCGCTGCATAGGTTGAATCTGATTCCAGTCACCCGGAGCAATCTTCTCCCTGAATCTGTCTAATACTTTACTTCCTGCTTCCAAGCAGGTGCTGAAAAAAGTCCTCAGACCTCTTATTTATACTGAAATGGGGAATCCTCCCAGCCTTACTAGCTGAATTACTTGGGGAAAAGTGCCAGGTAGTGTCGTATTTCGTTCGAGGAAGATAGTGGAGACTTCTTGCTACGAAGATCTTATACTTAATTCGTGTTGCTGTGAGGATCCTGGAATGCCTCTACGATCTCGAAACAACTATTGCTACTATGAAGTTGAATAACTACTCGAACTGTCTGAGATATCGAGCCACTCTGAGCCATTGGCGATCCGAAACCCTTAGAGACGAGGCGGACCTAGACTCGGTATGGGAGCAACGATTAAAGGTAGTCTTTCATCCATCCACATGATGACAAGTCAAACTCATTCTAATGCAAAGACCCCCAAAAGAATGAAATCTTCGAGAGTGAGCAATCAGTCTTAATCCTTTTTCTTACGAGCATCTTCGACGCACGCGCCTTTACAGTTGAGTTACTGAATATGATATTGTTCTTCGTATCCTACACCCCTTAACTATTCCATAACAAACTGGTTATGCAGGATTACTTGTTAGAGGTATCTATCTGTCAGGTTCCCTTCGTGGGAGTTAGACCTCTATCATACCTTAACTCGCTATAACCCACTTTCTTGACTTTAGAAAGAAAGAATCTATATGTTCCGAATCCTAGTTCGTGCTAAGCTACCGGATTTCACTTCTTTCGCTCCCTTCTAGCCGTCCTCCAACACCTGGCGGATCTATCCTAAAGAATTGACTTACCTTTTTGCCTTGATTAGGACTTTGAGACAGAATGAGTCTGGGAAAGCTGGGGGTAAGAAAATCTAGATATAAGATCTCTACAACTCGCTTATGGAAGAAATCAAAGAAGAATTTAGAGCTGGATTATCAAATCAAACTCTTTCCTTGCGTTAATTGACTCGCTTTTTAGTGTATTCTTTAACCCATCCAACGCTATTAGCTTAACGTTATCCAATGAATGCTATTAGCTTAACTCGAACTTGCTAAGTCAATATTGGGATGGATTCGTGTACTCCATTGGATGGAGTGTGGTTTGACTCTATGATTGGAGAGAGAGTACTAGGTCACAGTGAAGTAGGCGCACCGTCTATAAAGAAGCATACGATCTAATCTACTCTTATTGTCTGTCTCTCTATAAAGAAGAAGCACACCATCTACTAGCATCTCTTCTATATTATTTTCTCTAGTGTAGAGTTTTGCCTGTTATATGGCCCACTCTGAACTTTACTACCAAAACATCTACACTGCAGCAACCCACGTTGTAAGCTTGCTTTGAAGTTTTCTTACAGCACTAGATATTCCATTGGAATTCGATTTCACATCTAGGTCCCCCCGTCCGTTACAAGACCAGGAAAGAGGGCCATCCTTACAAGATCACAGATGAGAGGTGCTTGCAAATGTGCCAATGACTTTAGCATTATATTGAATGAAATAGAAAGTCCATCCCATTCTTGACTGTCATCTACTGCCTACCAGTAGATTCTTTCTCCTACTCCTACTACCAGTAAGAACAATGACAGTTCTCTACGAGAATGTCAGAAAAACTCCATTTTATACCCGCGTTACCGATTTTCACTACGGTGAGTTCCGAGACGAAGCTAGCCTACCGGGCCAGCTACTATTCATGTAACGTTCCACCAGCCTCTACGAAACATTCTATCCTACTAAATTGGCCACTGTTGACAGAGAGCGAGGTTGTCTGATAAATCGAGTCCGGAAATAGAGCAAATAGTTCATTCAAAGACTAAAGGCGTAAGGAACTAAAGCTCGGTTAAGAAAGATGGGACTCTTAGATAGCTTTTAGTACATCTAACATTCTTTCCACACTCGTCCCGGATTCTTAGGCAGTTATACTTTTCCGGTGCACTCTTTTTGCTCAACCCGAGGACTAATGTCCTCTCTTCCCGACTGGCTAACTTCCCGCTTACCGAGCTTTTCCCTAGCTCTTATGTCCCATTCGCTTTCTCTTTATGATGTTCAGAGCCTTCGTTGCTTTCCCGTGTAGGTTGTTACTAAGCTTAACACATTAGGCCCCATGTGCTAGCATTTCACAGATGATAGACAGTGTTCATATACATCGGATAAAGGTGTGTGTAAACTTTTGTCTCTAGCTAATGCGGTTCGACAAGAGAACGCTGAGTTGACTGAACCAGGAAAACCTGCCGCAAAAGAGAGCCAAACAGAGAACCAAGCCTGTGAGAGGAGTGGTGCCGATCGACCATAGATAACGACTAAGGAAGGTGCTTTTTTAGAGTAAACCCACTCGTGTAGATCCAGCAACAGGCAAAGACGACCATGTTACTATCACGTCTGTGTCTTATCATTAATTATAATTGGGAATACAACCCCCCTGCCTACCCCCACAAAGCCCGAGCGGAGCTCTTCGAAGTTCTAAAGACCTTACTAAAGGGACACTCTTCTTTCTGCCCGATGTGCCGAGCATTTAGACCTAAGCGGAAAAGCCGGTTGACTCCAAACAAGTAGGAAGAACCAAAGCTAGGAAAGATAAGCAGTTGATTGAGTTTGCTAGGCAAGGAAAAGCCTGGTCTGGTAAAGGAACTAGTCAATAAAAGTACAACGTTGATATGAAAGCTGTTAGTTGATATGAGCGAGGAACTGAACTACTTTAGTTACGATTTTTAGGAGCTACACGTTAGTAGTGTATCTCTCCCCAAAAGCGAACAAAATATATACTTCATTTCAAATAGCTTGGTCAAGCACTAGAATGTGTTAAGCATCTGGACGGGACGTTTCTTCACCTTCGCTTCTCGAAGAAACTCGTAAATAGTGTTTGTTTGTTTCTGTTGAATACGCTTTCTCGTAAAGATCATAAGTTATAGATCCAGATACGTTGCTACGTTCAATAAGTGCTCGCCAATGCTTTTCAAAAAGAGTAGATAGCTAGCACCGGTTACGAAAGGTGAGGCAATAGAGAGGCCGGGAATCTTATTTGGATAGTAAGCTAAGTTGATTGTTGGATGGAGCTCGCAGAATATACTTAATCTCTTGCTACCCAAGGAAGGGGCCGCCGACCAATAACGATAGGCGGTTAGAGCCTTTACTTTAGAACAGTAAGATTGAGCCTCAGTAAATAATAAATGTCCGGGCATGTGCTACAATACGATTTCAAGGAGTGATGTACAAAAGATTGCTTGCTGGCGACCTTCGGCATCCAAAATAATTATCCACTTCAAAATGGAATATTTACGATCTAATGTGAACGTGGGCAAAAGCCAGGTCTCTAGGCATAGGACACAGATACTTGTGTAACTAAAGGCAGTAAAAAGAGTCACGGAAAATGATAGAAAGGCTTAGGTCAAATAAATAGGAATAGGCCTCTGGGCGAGACTCCAATAGAACCGATTCAAGTGACAGATAAGCATTGAACAATACTGTTTTTGCGCAAGAGGGTCTTCTTCGTTCTCAATCACACTACATTGAGTCTATTTTGCACAAAGCCAATATGCACAATTCGTTACCTTGCTCTACTCCACTAGCAGTTGGCTTGCAGCTCTCACAACATGAGGGTGAACCTATGTCTGATCCGATTCTCTATCGACAGATCGTTGGTGCACTACAATACGCAACCATAACAAGACCTAATATTTGTTTTGCTGTCAACCGAGTATCCCAGTTTATGCACTCACCTAGGGAACCTCACTGGGCAGCTGTCAAGCTGTACGGTATTTGCGAGGCCGCAGGCCGAACCATCCATGAGAAGTAACAAGACCTCATCCTGATTTTGATAAGGTTCGCAGAAAAGAAATATATACCCTTACCCGGATGCCTAAAAGAAATAGATTGCTGGCTTGGCTGGAATACATACTACTAGCACTGTTTCTCAACTAGCACTGGATTGCATGAACGGGATCCTACCTAGTGGCATTCTCACTGATCAATGCCAAAGTATTGTGAATGGCATACGTAATGAGTTTAGAGATTTCACGCACCGTTACTGTTCATGGCACTCCCTCCGCAACATCCAAATTGGGTGTACTTGAGAACAAGGAGACGTTATCCACCAAGACGGTTGTTTACCAATCATTGACAACTCAAGAATTTGAAGAAAGGAGTTTGCAATTGATCTTGTCGGTGCTGGCCTAAATCAAAGCCGAGAGCTTTTCGTTCTACACATGCCTACGTTACTCACTGGCGCGAAGCGGAATGCTTGTTTGTTGGTTGTTCGTTAGTTAAAGAATTTTCTATGGACAATCCAGTATCGAAACTGCGAATCAGAGCTCTAAATTTCTCAAATCGTTAAGCATAGGCTAGGGAATTCATTCTATCAGTCACATCGAGTGAAGGACGCTTATGCCACTGAACCCATATATGAGATTTTCCTCCATATTGCATGCCTCACCGCTGCGCGCCTTCCTATCACCGTTTTTCCCCTATAAGCCCGATCCAAAGGCACTTTACTGGTGTTGAACAATCGAAGTACTTCTTACTGCTAATAACTGGGGAAGAAAAGGATTTACTTATAGTGGAGAAGTGGGCATCTATCTACGATTTCCCTACCCATGTGAAAAACCTTTCTCTAATATCACAAGCCAGGAGAGTTAATGAATGCAATCAGAGGAAGGCAGAAACACAAATAGGGAATAAAGCTATGGATTTACTTTATCAGTAACTGAGAGTTCACTACGAGTTTCTAAAGGAAGGTCTCTCGCATTAGAATTGCACTTTTTCTGAGGCTGCTTTTCCCGGAAAGAATGCCACTTCTTCTCGCTTGGCAGAACGGGATTCCACAAACGAATATAACTGCTTTTGCGGCTAGTCTTTACCATTATCATTACACTCCTTCTTCTGCTAGTAAGTTTTTATTTCACTTCTTCTTATATAAAGTATTCACTAGAGAGCTAGGGCGCAGCAGGCACCGCTTTTCCTTGTGCGAACAAGACCGTTCAAACAAGGAAAGGAATCGTGGATACAAGAGCTTGTGCTTTGTACTACCGATATCTTTCTACTTATGAGAATTTGTTTACGACAATCTTATCTTTCTTATTCTTTTGGTAGAGGAAGTGGTCGAAGCTCAAAAGCGCCGGAGTTAGGGTGGGGGTCCCCTCCTATTGAAAAAGCTGTCTTACCAATGAATTAATTCTCAGAGTGGCCTTATCCTTTTGATTCCTCTCTCGGTGCATACTTAACCTGTGACCTATTTCTTGATAATGGATTTTCAGTGCAAGTTCAGTAAGAAAGCTAAGTTAGGAAGCCTTTTCGTTCTACACATTAGTAGTTACTCACTGGGTCAAGTTCACCTTATTTCCACTGGAACCAGGAAAAGGCTAGTAAAGTAAGCTGGTAAAGAGGAATTGCTTTGGATCAGGAGGGCGCCTGCAAAAAGCGGCTAAATGGAAATATCGAAGATCATGATCGGTGTTTTTCGAATCGTTGAGTCTTTATCTTTGGGCATCCCTTAGTTGTGCTTCTTCTCCCGAGGCTAGTCCAGTTGTGAAAGTCGTGTCTTCTTCCAGTATTCAATTTCTCACTGCCTCTCACGGACTCGATCGATGCTCTGTCTCCTGGCTCCTTTGATTGGAAAAGCTTATTGTTGAGGGTGGTACGAATAGTATAAAGTCTTGACTGATATGGGTGGATGATGAAGCTTCCTCCCTCCTGCTTCCCAGGATGGAATTGCTTCGCGCTACTAGTCGTCTATAAGGCGGTGAAGCCGATGCGATCCACTGGGGGGGAAACCTTAACCTGTATAGGTTTTTTAAGCCGACTTACAGGCGCGGAGCGATTGCCGGGTTTTGCAATGCTTCTTTCTTGGGGCTAGAGGGAGGTAGTTCCTTATCAGGGAACCGCCTGTCGTTCCTTGATTAACGGCTCAAGGCAACAAAGCCGAAATGACTCCAACTGGGGATAAGAAATGGTTTTGCATGGATTTCCTTAGGTGTAGTATTTATTGAGGTGTCTCCCATTCATGGGTGTTGCGACCCTCTCCCTTTTATGGTCAATGAGTTGGTATGCTCCTCCTTTGCTGCGCGCCTTCTCAATGATGTAAGGTCCTTCCCATTTTGGTTGAAATTTAGGACCCGTATGTCTACCAAGGATGGGCCTCCTGAGCACCAAGACTAGTGAAGAGATCGAATTGGCGCCATCTCAAAAGAAGGAGAGATACCTGGCGGCACCTCACTATTGAACGGAGATAAAAGTAGTCCCTACAGTGACGTACGAGTAAAGCTCTTGCCCATCTAATGTCATCGTTTACTGCACAAGAGGGATGTTGTCAATTCTATTCGTTGGGAGCCGCAGGCTTGAAAAGAGCGGTAGGGCACCTCACAAGACAGAATGTTGCTGTGCCCTTACTTACACTGAGAGATGGAAGGGGCGAGGCCTATGGTTGGTCTGACACTGAACAGTGCTTAAGGATCATCCATCAGTTACTCTTCTAACAAGAAGATGAATCAGATGTTCCATTAAGTGCTAAGGCCTTGTATACATTTAAAGAAGACGCACTATCTGCTTTTTCGCTTCGCCCCTCTCTCGTCTGCCTGGTCTCTAAAGGCTCCCGCTTGTGTGATGACAGAGGGAGGCCGCAGGATGTCTATTGAAGAACATGATCCTTTCCAAGGTTCTACACATTAGTAGTTACGAACCTTTGAACTCTTTGGAACTTCAATAAAACCCAAACCAACGAACAGATTCTAGTTTGACTCTCTTACTATTTTATTTTTTCTTTGTTCACCGGGCATAGATGAAAGAGAGAGAGGAGCGGCCCACCACTTATTTCTTCCAAGCCAACCGTCTCTCCTTCAAACCTATCTTATTCTATAACTGCGTGCCTTGCTTCGCACCTACTGCTTATTTGCTCACCCCTCTTATACAAGGCGCGTAGCGAGATAGTCTATAGTGTTGGAATGGGCTTTGTTTGCAAAGAATACTTTCCCTAAGTATATCTATTTCGTCTGCTCCAAAAAGATGTGAGTCAGATCTATATAGTAGATCTATCCGAAACTTTCATTCCTGACCCGGAAGCCTGTCAAACATCCGAGGCGCGCAGCGACTGCTCGAACTTTATTTCAATAGCTATTTGCATTGACAAACTGGTAGTTATTTGCATCGAAAAGACATGACATGACCACGACCAACTTCGTTATGTCGAAGAAAGACTCTCTGTGCTTTGGCTATCAGATATCTACTTTCAAGGGAAGACAGCTCTACTAGCATACCACTGGATCGCTTCCCTCCCTTCGTTGTATTCTCTATTTTCTTCCAACGTGCGCCGCTTTACAATTAATTGAATTAGGACTTCGACTTCGATATGGTTTTGCTCAGCTAGTGCTACTCTTTCACTCTTTCGCTCTTCCAGTGAGTAAGCAAGAAAACGGATGCGCGTGCTAACTAAAACGACGCTTCGCGCCTAGTGCGTGAAAGAAGTTGCTTGTTCGTTACGAGCAAAAGAAAAGCAACCCGGCAATTGAGTGAGGAAAAGCCCTCCAGTAACTACTAATGTTACGAACAAAGAAGCCGCGGCCTGTGTCTACTCCCAGGTTCCCAAAATGGAGGAGATACTCTCCAACAACATCTTTCTTCACGGGCCTCTAATGTACGTTGCAAACCGTAGTCGCCCTTACATTGCATATGCAGTTGGTAGACTAAGTCTAGTCTTTTTTTCATCTCAGTCGTCGTCTTTTTTCGTAGCTACATCTGAACCGACCTCTCCGTAATCACAAAAAGCAGAAGGCCGCAGGTCTGTCTCGGTAAAGGGTAGAGGATAAGCAAAGCAAACTGGAGTGAGAAAAATAAAATACAAAATATGAGTGAGGCAAGAGGGATAAATTAATGTAGATACCTGGCTGGGTTGATCCAAGATATTATTCTTCATCTAGATCTAATAAGAATGAATCGAGTTTCTTACTTAGAAATTAATTGATATGAAAGGGCAACGTTTGAACATTACTGAAATTCATTTGATGTTGTCGCTGCGCGCCTTACGCGATGAAAAGTTGGCCCATGCCAATAGGAAAACCAAGGTGGGAGAGAAGATTGGCAACCCGAAATTTATAAGATATATTTGGATTTCTTATTGCATACGTGATCTGTCCAGAAAATCTGGATAAACCTTTCCTCCCATACCGTGAAGCTGATGGAACACTTATATTTCCAAAAGGTCGGTTCTTCGGAGTATTCTTCTCCGAGGAGTGAAAATTCGCCAAGAAAATTGGATATAAAGTGGCGCCTATAAAAGGCTATCTTTATGATAAGGGAGAGGGACTATTTTCGGAGTTCGTGGATTCTATCTACTCGGCAAAGAGTTAAAGCAAAAGGAGAAGGGAAAGCAGGCTTGTCTTATGTATTGAAATTAATTATGAATTCACTCTATGGACGATTAGGTAGAAATCCTAAGTGTACAATCACAGATATTTGCACGTACGAGGAGTTCAAGAAGATTGATCCTAACCTAATAGTTTCTTATCACGCTGTGACTCGTACTGGTATTATTTGTTTTTACTGGGATCTACCGGATGAGCTGTCAGGTGACTGGTATCCAAAGTTGGCAGCAGTGCAAATAGCAGCAGCTATAGCAGCGAGTGCGAGAATATACATGAGTCCGTTTGCAAGTAGAATGGATTTTGACTATACAGATACGGATTCAGTTGTGTTCAAAAATCCCCGCCCCGGTGTGTAACAACACGTTAGGAAAGTTCAAGTTAGAGTGCAAAGTAAAAGAAGGAGTATTTCATGCTCCTAAGAGCTACTATATCCGCACGGATAAAGATGAAGAAAAAATAGCTCATAAGGGTCCAGCAAAGCAACATGTGACGAGGGAGTGGTTCTATGAACAGTTGTTAGACGAGGAAATGACAAAGAAAGTAGTAGTAACTACTCCCTTCAGAGTGGATAAGAGTAAGATGGTCATAAGAGAAGTTACCACCGAGTATACACTAGCGTTTCCTAGCTCTAAGAAGAGAGAAAGGGTTTACAAAAAGATTAACGATAAGCTGGTATGGCTTGATACCAAGCCTGTTCGGAAAGAGTTGAAAGATTTGGATGAAAAGACTCGTCTACTCATTGAAAGTCTAGAACCTTTAATAAAAGATCAATGAGGTCACCTACCTCCTAGCACGAAGACAAAGAGAAATTATCAGAATGGTGTTCCTATTTTACTGTCCTTAGCGAGTGAGTTACCTAGGCATGTTACCAACTAAGATGAGTTGTCCTATTTTAGCTACTATGTTTTCGTCCTCCTTTGAACTCAGTGAGTAACTACTAATGTTACGAACAAAAGGAATAGTTTTGTTCTTTGCTGCGCCCTAGTGTTGGAACCGGGCATGTGTGCTTGGCTTTCCCCGCTCCGCGCCTTATGGACTAGATGGGCAGCAATCAAACAGATGCGAAAAATCACATTCCTTTTTCTCAACTATACTCAAATAGTGAAGCAAAAAGACAGGCGCGCAGCGAAGCTACGCACTCCACTGTTGATTCACAAACTACTATTGTAATTGGAAGCCTTCCCTATTACGATTTGGCTAAAGGCCGCTAAGGACTCGACTGTTGAATCACGAACAGAACCTAAGTAAGCTATAAGAATGGCATAAAGAGAATATGAAGAAAAAAAAAAGACTTAATCAGTTTCGAGCTCTGATGAAGCAAGCCGGTGAAATAGGTTGTTTAGCGGTCCTAAAAAAGATAGATAATTTACTCACCTATTGTCATTTCTTTGTCTTGCCCGACCTTGGGCATATTGTCTTTAGTTATGGACCCGTTTTTTCACATATTAACTTATGGGGAAAAGGAGGAGCAAATCTTTCTATTCACCGTGGTCCAGCTTTATCGGAATAGAGTAGAGAGTAGGGCCTTTCTTGTCTGGATGAACTATATATAGCTTCGTGCTTTTTAGCAAAAGCTTCGTTCGTCAAATAAGTAGCTAGGTAGCCTCTGATAGGGCGGGCTGCTGCTCATTAGGTAGGTAGAGATGGAAGGTCCTTTAATCCGGGTACGAGTGATAATCAAAATCCTCGGAGTGTAGATCCACCGCTGCGCGCCTTACCCTTACTTCTTAATTAAAAGTATCAAATGCAAGACAAAGCAATTTCCATCGAAGTGTGCACTTAAGTCTCTGGAGTTGGACATATCAAGTAACTCAATCCCAATTCCAAAGTCAATGGGACTCCACTTATTCTCCAATGCCCAAGGAGGGGGAGTAAAACAAAGAGCAGGCCGCAGGCACGAAGTGATCTCGACTCGGAGTTTAGAATGAACTACACTTCAGTCAGATACGGGCACAAATCAAGTCAATCAACACTCGCTAAGGTTCTTGCTTGTTTCCTAAGCTTGTAACGAACTACGTTACTCACTGGCCTCAAAGAATCACATTTCTTTTTCTCAACTATACGAGAATAGTGATTAAAAATCAAGTCCGCTAAGGAGCAATAAGAATGGGCCAATCGTCACGTGCCTACGTTCTACTTCAAGTTGGCAGAATTAGTCCTCAATATTAGTGCCACGGTAAATCAACCGGCTGACGAGCCGAGTTGGTGCCTAGGACTACGTAGATGTTGAGGCGCGTAGCGAGGGACAGCTCTTATTAAGGGTCTCCTTTCCTCTTTCAGTCATTGCTCCTTCGTCCCTGCGCTTGGCCCTCCCTACCTACTGATATGGACAGAAGCTTACTTTATTCTATGCTTCACACCTGCTTCATGCTATGCGAGGCCGTAGGGCTTCTTTGTTCGTAACATGCCTACGTTACTCACTGGGGCATAAGTACGTTGGTAGAAGTGAAGTTAGTGATCTAGTGTCTGATTACCTTGAGTGTTTTTTGAAAGTTTGAAGCTTGAAACAGAAGGACAAGACTGTCTAATCCACCGACAAGAGCCCCCTTCACTGCCAGAACCAACCACCACAACACGACTGTATATAATATTAGAATCTCATTTCTTATTCACTTCATATTAATCCGAGCCAGTAGCCGAGCAAATAAATCCTTTTGAAGCACTCTGCTTTCAGACAAGTCTTCCGACTGCCATGTTTTAGCTTACTTACCTTTGCCTGCCAACGCTAGAAAAAGCTAGCTTCCTTGTTTGTGCAGGAATGTGTCATCTTGATCAAGGAGTCTGGAAGTCCATGCTGGGGATGTAGGAAATGCTATTCGTGCCGGTGAATCGACGAAACTATGTCCTTTGCTGCTTTTTGTGCAATGTCGTTTTGTCTATTTGTTCCAACAGATTTTTCATTCTCTTTTTCTGTTGTTGTCAAATGATTTCTTAATTGTTAGTCTATACAGAGGCCGATCCTAGAATTCAGTGTAGTACCAGTTGGGTCTAGTGCCAATCAGCAGTTCAGAACCGGAATGTGTCGAACGGCACTAGCATTCTTGTTAGCATCACTACGTGTATCTATCAGGTAATACCAATAAGGTTTGGTATTAGTATATACTGGTCAAGCAGTGTAACTAACCATAAGCTCATGTCATTACCGGACTATACCGGGATGTGCCAGTCAGGTACATAAGTCCTAGTAACCCACTTCAAAATACAAACAACTCGAACATGAAATAAACCAAGGACTGTTTCTAATTTCTTACTTAAAGAGTTAAGACCATGGAAACCAAGCAAATTATGTCAGAATACAAGAAAACAGGTTGACAGCGAAAGAAGTGCAAAATACCTGAACCTTATCTTTTCGGGCTCCATACATGATCTGACATTTTGCTTTCAACTTTTCTTTGCATATTTCTTCTATTTCTAGTAGAAAGGCTGTGCATGCTTATTTCTATTCCTCTGCTATACAAAAAAATTACCCAGTCTGAGATCGATATTAATCGTTTAACTCGTTTTTGCATTCGTCACTATTTTGGAGATTTCCATAAAGCCTGTGGCAACGTTCACCAAAAATGAGCATGTCAATAAAACTCCACCCATCTTCAACATACGAGTTAGGATCCAAAGTAGAACTCACTAGACCTCTGACCGCCTCCGAGTCTTAAATATATATAAGCAACGCTGTTGCTTTTAAGTCAAAAATAGACATTTTGCATACAAAATACATAAGGAGGAGAAAATCAAGAGTCGGTGAAACAAAGTTGCTTTTATTCCACTGTAAGGCCCATAGCCATACCAGCGTAAATAGGTACAAGCCCAAAAGAAAAATAAAATGTTTAGGCTTTATGAAGATTTTCTCGCCCGCAGGGCACTCTAGGCTTATACCATTGGAAGACGGCTCCTTTGCTTTGGCCCACGCAAGCAGGTTTGGAACATCCCGGCTATCTATGACAAATTCCATGAAAGAAGATATAGACGAGAAGGATCAGCTTTGGACATGGGTCCCGTTCTCTCCTAGAAAAAGGAGATCCTTTATCTCAAGCGTGGGTACTTCCGCCGTTCTGTAAGGTTCAAATGGAAAGACGTAGCATCCACCATACCACAGGGAACTCTCATTCAACCTCAGGTCAAAGTTCGACGAATTCGAGTTTAGAACTGGATTGAGCTTTGAAGGCTCATTTGGTTGGTCGAAATGACTCGAGTTATAGCGGATATGAATGCGGGATGCTATCTAATTGTTTGTGTGGATGATCAGTCAAGTAGGAAAGCCCTTATTTTTTTTTCCACCTCTTGCTTGAATATTAAAGGCAAAGGCAGTAGTCGGCGATTCTACTCCCGAAACGGAGGAAGAAGAAAGCAACTTGTCCTTCCGGTCTTCCTCGCTTCCCCGCTCCCGAAGCTCCCCAAGAGGAGAGAGAGAGGAATTACGAGTACCGAATGGATAGGGAAAAGTTACGAGTAACGAATCTACATTTCCGTTTAACATACTGAACATAAACCCAACCATGCAAAACTTCACCGTCCCATTAGCAACAACATCCTAATCTTCAACCAGACAAAAGGGAAATTGGCGAGGATAAGGGATGTGCTTTGCCTTCTGTGCTCGGACCCACATCCGCTTCGTCCTTGGCTCAGATCTCTTCTTCATTAATTCGATAGTGGAACTCTCGCTTTCGCTTATGAAGCTTTAGCAGCTTGCTTATAAGACTTTGCTTTAGCAGTTTGATTTGTAAAAGGAAGATGAAAAGCAAGATAGAAGATGGCGAGTAATAAATCAGGATTGCCAGCCCGCTTCGCTCGTTTCATTCTACTTATCGGATTTGTAGCCTTGCTTAACAGTTTGCTTTATTGCTATAAGAAGAAGAGTCAGTTTAAGCCATAGTTCGATTCCAGCTGTTAAGAATCAACTTATTACAAGCAAAATACCTTTTTCAACGTTCTAGTTCAATACCACGCAAGTAGAAAGGAGTTCCTTTTTATTTTATTATTATATATATATATAGTACTCAATGGCTGACTTTTCACTTGCCTTACCCGTACCCTTCCCTAACTCTATCTACTGGGACTGACTTATTGGTTTATTTACTCTTGCGCGCTTACAGATAGCCTTTCTTTAACTTCAACTTCCCGAACGAATAAGGAGAGGTTTGATTTGAAGCTGTAGCTTTCTTGTTTGCTATTAGCAGATTAAAAGGAAGCGGCGAAGATTGCTAATTCGATCTCTTGTTTCGGCTATTGGCGTATCGGCTCTGAATTATAGTTATCCGATATAAGACTACAGGTAAGCGGGTCAGCGAGTCAGGTTGGTCGTTGTCGTATCACCTTTTGCTTTCTCTCTTTCGTATCTCTATTGTTTTAGAAAGCAGTATCACGAGATAGAAGATTCAAAGGCAGAGATAAGGTTTGTTGTGAGTAAGCAGTTCCCATAGTATTACCAAGCATTATTAGGCTGTCTTAGCAGTTTGAGTAAGCATATGTTGTTTATGGGGTATTGCCCACTTATCATGACTCTTCTTTTCGTTTCCTACGCGTACCCAAGTGAATTGACTTCTTGTTCCCAGACAGAAGCCAAGCTAGCTATGAGAATAAAAATACGAAATCGGAATAGCAAGTAGTTTCTATGGAGCTATCAGAGTCAAAACCATAAATCAGAATTTCAAGCCATTTAACAGAGTATTAGAATTGCCTAGCCTTATCTATTGTATTAGGAAACAGGAAACAAAGCAGGATATAGGAATGTGGTTGCTCGTTCTCGTTTACATCCTTTGAGTAAGCAAATAAGAATTGTAGGTGTTATGCTGTTTCCTACGTATTAGCAAGTGGAAGTCGGAGTTAAGATTGTAAGCTAAGAAAGAAAAACTACAAAGAAGAATCCGAGTTTGTAGCTGAGTCGGTCGTTTATACAGGCTCTATCGCTTCTATAGTTTGAGCAGGGAGAATACAAGAAGAAAAGTGAGCTAATTGACTAGTCGCTTCCGTGGGTGGTATTAATAGCTGTTAGTTGACTTCTCTCTTTCGCTTATGAAGCTTTCTGCTATTGACTTGCCGTATCTAGAGTATTACCAAGGGCTATAAGATTAAGAAGAAGAAGCTCAGAATACCAGTAAGAGATAAGGTTGCGCGTATCTATTGTTTTAGCCATGTAAGTAAGACTAAAAGTCAAAACCCAACAATCAAAGCCAGTTCTCAATCTTCTTACTCGATCTGTCGTATAACTAGTTTGAGGCAGTGATACACTCCTTACGAACCCAACAACCTTCCCGTTTCGCTTCTCGTTTCACTTGCTTGGTCGTACCCATAGATAGAAGTCGCTTATGAGAAGTCAGCTATAAGAAATCAAGTAAGAGGTTAAGCTTGAAAGCCATATAAATACTATTAGCAATTCCTACCTCTCGTATTAGTAGCTAAGCTAGAAGATTAGAAGTACAGCTGGTTGGTTAAGGTTCGATGCATTATCCCCTTTCATAAGCACAAAAGTTAGATAAGGAAATGGGGTTGCAGAGCTGCTAAAAGGTCGGGTGGACAAATGGGAGGAAGCCAATCCAATACCCTATTCTGTGAGTAGCATTGTAGCTGGTCCGAGTAGTTCTCCGAGTAGGTTTCCTAGTTCAGTTGTTATGCGAGTAGCTAGCTCTTCTCCTAGTTCATGGTGAAAGAGTGATAGCAGTTATGAGTACCTTGCCCGAGTCTATCTATTTGGAAATCCAATCTATTCTCTCGTATTCGTGTGGGAAATCAAGCTATTATAGTTTCAATTCACCAGAGGAAACGCACGCACTTCAATATTCAAAAATGTCAAAGGAAATTCCTTCGATTACCAGTGGAACTCAACCAAGAAATTGAAAGGTCTATATAGGAGATGCACTAAAACCACCAACCAATAAGTGATTCCGGGCAATCAACTCTATCCGAGAGTTGTGGAAGTGTTTCGTATATAGTGTTGGATGAAAAACCGTGAGGGAAAATGAGTGGCTTTTGATTCGGCTGGACTAGGTGAGGAAACTGGGTAGTCAAGGAATATATTTCCACGGGTTCTAGTTACGAGGCTAGTAAGTAGTAAGTGGCTTGGGCCAGGTAAAGATAAGCGAGATAGCAATGAACAGCAATAAATGGTGTAACTCATAGGGAATAGATAGATGGAATAAGCCAAGAGAGTTCACTCGTTTTGTTCACTTTTTAGGGAAAACACAAACATCCAAGCACGCGAAGAAATTGATAGTTGGGTGATTTGAAGAACAACTTCTCATACAAAAGACACTATATATGATATAATATAATAAAGCCTAAATCTATCTCTTCCAGCATCACAAGGAAGGCCGAGAATCGAATCTTTCAGCAAAGGAAGATCGTATAACGAAACCCGCTGCTGTCCTAGCCGCTCTATAAGAATCAGTGACTTATAAACATAGTGAAAACCTGTAGTAGATACCAAAAAACCTTAACTATTACGCATATGGCTATCAATACGCCTACTTACCATGCTTTGTACTTGACTACTCAACCCGTCCTTGTATACTCACAAAGGCCTGCCTCTAAAAAAGCTGTCCGACCGGGCTCACCTGTCTTTCTGAAGATGATTTGGATAAAGTTCAACTGGATCATTTCTTGCTATATAAAAAGGCTTAACAACATTGAACTATTGAGTTGGGGAAGCCTCCTGCTATTCCTACCCAAAAAGATACACTACGTTCTTCTCCTCAACTTCGTATGAAAGAGTCGTACCCACCTTTCCTTCTCAAGGAGTGGCTAGCGTTGTTCGAACGTCTCGTTCTGTTGAATAGGGTGATTCCAATCTCGTAGTATAGGTTTAGGAATGGAGATATGTTAGCTGACGCCTTTTCTTTTCATACGGGATTTTTTCGAATAGCAAATCGAATTGAAATGAATTTGAAGATCGTGGAAAATCCATTGACAGGTATAAATGCCCCTTATCCAATGACTAGAAGCAGACAGAAGGATCAGTAGTTTAAGGATTTTACAATAAATACGGAACTTTTCCCGGTTCTCAGAAGGAGAAGTATTCTCTGACAACGTAGGATTTCTTTTTCAGTCCAGTTGGCACTAGTACTTGTCCAGGTATCCCTTTCATCAATACCGAAGCGCTCACCTCAGGCAAAACTCCAACAACACCCCCACAGACCCCGCGCACTTCGCAAACAGCCACATATGCAAGGCCACTGAACAAGGCAAAAAAACTCAAACTCAGCAAAAGAAAAGACACTCTCACACAAGCGAGAAAACGGATGCGCGTCCTAACGCGCAACGGCTTTCGAGCTTAGCCGTTGCTTGTTGGGCAAAACACGGCCCAAAACAAGAAAACACATAAGCGCTCCATGCAGCCACCTGCTAGACCCGGAGTTTGGGTTGCTAGTACTTTACAAGGGGAACTACCCCATCTTTTACTTACATAGACCACTGTGCAAATACTCCAGGCAAGCCCACAATGCTTCATGAGAATACTGGTTCACAACACCACGCTCGGGGGGCTGCTCCGCTTGCCCCGAGAATACATACACAAGTACAAAAGAAACCCGGCTAACCCAAGGTCGAACAAAACAGAAACTCAGGTCTTTCTCTGGTAAAGAGCCAACTTAGCAAGGAGGTAACTTATGAACCTTATATTGTTTTTTGAAGGTAAACATAATTTTCTATTGTTAAGTAAAAGTTAATGATAACTATATACACAATGAGGATATCGGGATTAACTAAGGTATGAGGAATCTCTGGTCCGACCCAGTCTCGTGAGAGACGCACCAAATAGGGAAGCTGCTGATTGGTTATTAGTTCACCGTAAGGTAGGGAGGCGCGTGCGGTAAATCCGCCCCCGGAAATCCATAAAGGCGGGAACCCAGATGTCGTATCCTTGATACGCCTCGGCTATTTCTATGAGAATTCTTTCCTTTCGTGCTTGCTGTACTCGTTTATCTAACATTGTAACAATAGAGCTGAATTTGATATTCGGGTTTTTGGTATCAGATACTTCTAGTCGTAGTCTTTCATAGAGAGTATGAGGATTGACTTCCCCTAATAATTTTGGCATTAGTATCCCCTTATCTTCGAAAAGAAGGCGGTGGGTTTGGATAAATGAAAGCATATAATCGTTGATACGAAACACTTCTCGTTGCAGATATGAAAGGCTTTTACAGAATGCTTTACAAGCCGATGCGTTAACAAAGTTTATATTAAAATGTTCGATTTCATGTGTGGTTAATAAGCCATAGCGGGTCATGAAAGTACCGGCTTCATAGGATAGGTAGCCACCTAAAAGAACTGAAAAAGAAACAAGTGTTCCATTTTTATATTCATTCTCAAACTTAGGTGACATTCTCCAAGGCTTAGGTGCACAAATCATTGGCAGATTGAGCTTGAGAGGAAGTTTTCTCACATCGAAGAGACAACGGATATACTTGCGACTCATCTTCTAGTATGACTCTGTTTTTTCTTTCGAATAGGTGGGTTCCTCAACTCGGAGAAGATGCCGTCTTCTAGAGAGACTACCCCTCTCTCTTTCAATGAGGAATTCTAATACGTTAACAGCAATTAACTGGGATGCAGAGATAGAAGTAGTAGAGCGGATACTCTTCTTTTTCCTAGCTTTAGAGCTAGCTTCTTTTTATGAATCTTCCTCAGTAACTGTTTCGTCTACTTCTACAACAGGTTCACCCAAAGCTCGACTTCTAACACCAGATACTTGCATCTTATACATAATGTAGTGGTTCAGACTGTCAATAAAGATTGCTGCGCGAGGAAATGTGGACTCCGTTCCCCCAGCTGGATTAAATAGCGTACATAGAATATGAAGACACAAACCTTCTAAGGTGTATTCTTTCATTCTATTGAGAATAGTTAACACAGCCAGAGGGCATTTTTTTTTAGTAGATGAAATCTTTCGCTGAAGGTAGGTCGTTTCTGATCAAGAGAAGAGGTCTACCAAATCAGAAGCAGTCTTGAACATGTTTATTTCCTCAACGGACATGGTCTTTAGCTCTACACTTTTTTGTAGTGATTTTCAGGCCTCTTGTTTTTGTCTTTCTGATAGGCTAGATGCAGAAAGAGCATTACGATTAATACGAAGAATGTTAAATAGAATTTCCTTGTGCTCCGCACTTGTTGAAAGATAAGAGGTATCGGTATGATTTTGAAGAAAATCTGTATCTGATTTTCTTTGAGCAAGGAAGGTATCTAGCAAATCTATTTATTCCGCTACCAAAGTTCTTTGCGTACTATATAACATTGAAATCTGTGTTCAAGGAAGTTAAGTATGTAAAAAAGAGAAAGAAAACTAAATCAAAAAGGTGCCCCGGCATTACGTAATTGAAAGAGAAGAAATGAGGAAAAATGAAAAAGCGGGGAGTACTCAGTTATAATAAAATATGTAAGAAGGCGGGAGGAAAATGTAGAAAGAACAGTCTGATTCTGGTAGGGCTTGCCCAGTGTAAGCATCAGAACTAGCTGTGGTTGGCCGAAAAAAAGGAATCTTTTTTCTACGAGCGAGAGAGAAGGGATGAAGGCAAAAGCCAAGCTAAATGTCCTTCACTTCGCCCCCCTTCAAACTGGCCATAGCATTGCCTGAGTCATAGAAAAAAGTCTGACTTGAACATTATTTAGAAACTTCCACGCTCTTTTGTTCCGCACCTCAACAAGAAAGACTACTATTCAAAACAAAGGACGACTTACGTAAGGGAACGTTCTTGCCAAACTTCAAGAGAAGACCCTGCTAAACGCTTTCTTTTTCTGACTTACTTTTCGTCCTGTTCATTCTATCTACTCAAAGGTGCTTTTCTTTACTTCCTCGTTTACGTCCCCACTGATGATAAGCTCAAGCTGGCCTTCTATAACAACGGAAATCCGACTCAAGGGCTTTGCTTACTTGAATCTCATTCCTTCGCTTCATGAATTAACTCTTGTCCCACCTATCGGCGCATTCCAAGGAGCTCATTGATGAACTATAGGCTTAATTAAGAGGCCGCTCTTTGACTTGGTCCACTAAAAGTCAAATCCCCTCCTTTTCCAAATTGGACCGACTTCTCCTATCAAATCATTGGCTATCGGCTTCCAATGCCAGCTTAGACCCAACACTCCTTTTCCTACCCAAGCTAACCTTTAGTAAAATTTCTCGTACTCACTCCAGGACCTTTCCTTTAGAGAGATACTGGAAAAAAGGAGGATGACATGGTAAGAAGGGTGCAGTCTGCCTGGCATTAAATCCCTCCCCCTTCTATGAGATTTCCTTCTTGCGTAAGCCTGCCACAAAAGGGCTATATATATATCTGTGCTAAAAAGCAAATCCCTTGCCCTGGACAGGATAGAAGAAAACCTTGACCTTTACCCAGTGAATAACTACTAATGTTACGAACGAAAAGCCCGCAAATACGTTGCCCTAGCTCTAGTCCCAAATGTCCTACTTTCCTTACTTAGTTACAAGATAAGAGACGAGAGGAGTAAGGCCCTTTACCTGCATTATAGAATTCGGTGATATGAAAAGAAAAAACACTAGATATGATCAGAGTAGAGAACGAGACTCTACTTCTGCTTTATTCCCTACCAATGCCGTATTCTTGTCCGGAATTCCCCCTCAATGTCTATGTCCTAGTTCCACCAAGCTTCGCCCTTGAAGTTGACTTTGCTTGCCAACTTTCCCAATAACCATATGCCTACCTATACAATACACCTACCGTTTTCTTTGCCCAATGAGAAATCTAGCATCGGCATTGTTTACGTTTTGAAAGGATGTTTTTATCATTTACTGATTTCCGAAGGAAAGGCCCAAACAAAGCAAGAGAAATCCAAAGTGTCATTATGCCAGTGAGCGCTGTATGATAGGCGGTAAAGGAACATAGCCCATTCTGTATCGTTTAAGCCAAGCCCTTACTTCCACACGAATAAAAGCAAGCTCGTAGTAGTAAGCATATGTTGTTTATAGTGCTTGACCCTGGAAGCTAGAACAAAGGAAGTAAGCTAGCCGGCTATAGCATTTCAAAGCTGGAGTTCAGAATTGAGGATTGCCTCGTTCATTCTAGTTATCAGCAAGAAGATTGCAAGGGAGTTATAAGATCGAACGTCGTATCTGGAGTTTGAGCAAGAAGGCTTGGTTCTTTTTAAGCTATCAGAAGAGAGGAGTCAGTTATGAAGCTTTCAGGTCAGCTTGTTGTTTCAGTAGTATTACCAACATAGAATTGACTTTGAGTTTCTCATGTTTGTTGGCTTGCTCGTATCCGTGGTATTAGCAGGGGTGTAATAAGGTTTCCAGTCCAGTAATAAGGCCAGCTCAACTATCAGATTAAGAGGCATAAATGAGACGATAAAGCCTATCTGTCGTTTAGAGAGCAGTAGTTGTTGTTCCGCGGCTTCCGTTTACATACTATTCGAAAGAGAGATTTGCAGTTCGCTTTCTCGGTGGTATCAGCTTCTTGTTACCAGCTGCTTTAAGGTCAGATAGAAGATTTCGAGTTGCTTATCTGGTTTCAAGCTAGTGAGCAGATTTCGAGATAGGTATTAGTTTCCTTTTTTGGGCTTAGCAGGGCGTATAGGCTTTTTCATTCTTATTATCAGCTGAAAAGCGAGTTAGCAGATTACAAGTAGTGATATAAGTTTGACGGGCAGTAGTCATTTCCATAGTCTTAATAGTAGCTATTCGCAGGTAAGACTGAAAGCAAGAAAGAAGAAGAGCAAGGCGCGGAGCGGTGGTGTTGTCGCTTCGAGAGTAGTAATTCGAAACGACATACTCAATAACAAGCTTTCATTTCACGGATGGAAACAACAACTTTACTTGCAATCTTCCTTTTACATCCTACTTTTCAATCACGGCTTGAAATCCTACTTTGACATATGGCCTTTACATCCGAGCTGTCAATCAAACCTCTCAATCCCACGGACCTGGCAATCCACAACACTCAAGTACCAATACGACCAGCCAATCACAACAGTCCATCCTTCCAGTCAACCCATCAATTAAATCACCACTTGAAATAGCTACTTTCAATCCTACTTTTTTTTTTCCTGAATCCGTAGCCTACTTTCCCGCTTCAACTCCAACAAAAACTTCTCCATATTAACCAAACTTTTATGACCGACCAAAAAGCAAGGTTTGCTACGTACTCTCGGCTCCGGGCAGGACAGCCCAGGAAGAGCTTCCAAGCCAAGGGAGGAGGTTCGGAAGAAAAGTCAAGAAATGTTGATTTGTTTGTCGGCGTTTTGTCATAGATGAACAATTTTCTTCTTTGTTTTCTGTCTTGCTTAGCAGAACAAGACTCCACTATGCGGGCGGTAATTTCCTAACTTCTTCTTTGTAAAGTAAATCACTCCAAAAGAACATAGTGGGCAAGATATCATGATGTTTCCTCTGCTACACCTGGATCTTATTCTGATGCCTTTACTATCTGAGCTTACGAGTCTTTTTCAGGAATAATGGATTATGTTCATTTGGCATTGTTCTATTTGTGGATGATCAACATGTACGAGTGGTAGATGCATGGATTTCTGCCTTCTTGTAAAACAGAACTAAGCCTGTGTGTGGATATCTTCTCGTTGAAGGGGAATGCCTGCCGTAAATATACATACTGATCCCATTCCATTTCGTTCGCTTTCAGAAGAAGGCGCTCAACGTGTCGAAGCAGAATGATGTGAGATTTCGGATTGTTTGGGTAGGGGCAACTTCCGAGTAGCCAAGTTGGAATTAGTGGATGGTTCGGTTTGGTGGTTGGAGTGGCACGCTGCTATACGGTAGTCGAAGAGATACCTGGGCTGGCTGTATGGAATCCTTTTTGAGCGAATTCTCGTTTGTTCTTTTTCATTTGAAAAAGAGCATTCATATATAGTGAGTGTAGTTTTTTACGGCCAGTAGACTGGAGTTCTTGCTTTGCCGGGGATGAATCCAAGCCATTCTTCATTCGCATAGAAAATGCATTCTTTCCGACCGAGGCAATTGAGGGAAAAGACAAGCAAGCAATTTGACAAGACAAAGAAAGACATTTAGTTTTGACCGACCAGTGTTTATTACGGCAAGCAGCCACTATGATACGATAATTCCCGAGTTGACAGCTTTAACACAAACTATGGAACCAAATACGCGGGCGGGTGAAAGCTTGTTTCTTACTTAATACGCAGGCAGTTTCGTACTTGTTTTGTTTCAACTCCACTAGGGAATACGGGAATGCAGACTGAAAGTGTAGGTGTGTGTTTGATTTTTCCGTCTTTGGGTTGGCCTGAGGCAAGGGGTTTAACACAAGAAAAAGCAAAGTCGAAACTTTTGTCATAGTAAGATGGATTGTTAGGTGGTGGATAATGGTTAGGGATGTAGGTGGTAGTAATATATTAGGTGCTCTACTCCCAGAATAACAGGGGTGGCGGTTTCTGAGAGTATATGCCCTCTATCTCTTCTATCTAACTACCAGTCTCGAGAACCAATTTGAATAGTAAAGTGTCGAGCTCTATCAAGGTTAAAGAGTACCAGTCTATCTATCTTTCAACCTATCGATCTCTATCTCTCTATCTCACTATCTATCCATATATCTGTCTCCCTATCTATATCTCAGTCTCTCTATATCCCTTTTCATTCATATCGAAGAATTGGTGAATGACTGGAGTTAGGGGAGAATCCGGTATAAGTGGAGTCCTAAGCAACAAAGGCTGGAACAGTCAAATCCCTTGTGGCAGTAGAATGACCAGCTCTCTCTTCCGATTCGAATTCTGGAAATCATTCATCTAGATGCAGTCGAAACAAAACCTTGACGTGGATCCTAGCTGTTGTGCCTATAAAATTGTTCGTGGCCTATAAAGGTGGTGTGCACGCTTCGTTCGGTAGCACCTGCCTCCTTAGTAGCAGTGTAGTTGATAATAGATCGCCTGTTAATGAATAGGTCAATGCTTCCATCCTTGGTTCCTAGTTACTAAATGGAATGCTGTTCAAGGCTTTCTATCTCACTCCATGTCTTCCATCATAAACCATGTTTAACCTTCTACTATGTCGTGGCATTGAAATTCACTCTCCTTGGATTCCGATACGCCAATCGCCTTGGCTAGAAAACCGTCTCGAAGTCACAGAATGACGGCCTATCCCCCTAATATGGAAAAAGGGCTTGCTTTTCAAGTAAGTTAAGAGCTTCGTTTCCTTGAGATTTTTGGGGAAGTCGAATTGAGTAATCGAAAGGCTCAGTCTTAGGTTCATTGATGAATTCCAACGGAAGTCAATCGTATACGGAAAGCAGAGCGTACTAAGTTAGGCCGATGGTATGACTCTTGCTCCTTCTATTAATCTAGCAGTGCTTGCTTTATCTTAATATAGTAGTAGTTTGACTTCTACTCACTACTTCTGAGGTGGTGTCCTTGAAAAGAGGTAGCTGCTTATTCTATATACAACGTCCTTTGTTATACCACGTGGTTCCTTAACTTATAAGTAAGCCTGGCTGGCCAACTCATGTACTCTCTCGAGTTAGTCAAAAAGCTAATACAACTTACTAATTACTCGGATTTACGTTTTCTTCGAATGAGAGTTATCCGCCTCTATCTACGTCATTTTCTCTAGATAGAGAGATATGTTAGGGCTTGTCTCCTTCAAGGCTTTCTTAGGCAAAGTAGAATGCCACAGGTAGAAAGTCAAGTCTTATAGAATTATCCGTACAAGGCCAGGCTCTAAAGAATGAATCGTAATGGGATGGGAACGATCTATGGAATAAGGTTGTAGCTATCTTACCAGTTACAGTTGTAGTCCCAGGTACCCAGTCAAAGATCAATTTCTTTCACCAGTGAGTAACTACTAATGTTACGAACGAAAAGCCCAGTCAAACAAACTAGAGAAAGGCTTAGCCCAATCAGACCTCCGGTCCCTCTCCTTTTTAGTGTGATGATGACTGTAGGTCTGTCTCCCTTTTATGGGTATTTCGTGTCCATTTTCTAGTGTGACTCTTCCGATTCGTATTGTTCTTCCAGTTCCCATAGGACAACTTTCTCTCCAGTGAATAAAGTAGCAGGTAGTTAGGGATTCCATCATTTCAGAAAATCTCTAGATAGAGAAAGAGTGTATGGAGCAAGCCTATGGTTACTTACCAACCAACGAAATCTAAGACAGCAGGCTTTCCTCCTTAATGCCATTTCCTTTTATGCCACCCGTAGAAGCAGCCATATCTGCTTGCTTTCTGGCCTCAGAAGGTTGTTCCTTAGCCATTAAGGTATAGAAATAAGCAAAGAATTTCCTTACTCGCTTATCGGAAGAACCGTATGAGAACTTCGCCTGTCCATACCGACATGGTGTTGTCTCTAAGAAAGAGTTCGTAGCAAGAAAGCCCCATCCAGGATGGCAGATTCCAAATCATGAGTGGAGTTACTCCGGGCAAATTGCCTTTTCCTTATTCTTTCATCATCCGTCATTTGACGAGTAAATCCCTTTGCAAACCCACTTTCATCTGTCAACGGAATACCTTGACCCAGTGTAACATAATATGTTACTTTCTCTCCCCTCATAAGATATTGTCATTTTAGTAAATCCAGCTATATGCGGTTCAACTTCACCGAGTGTTGTATCCAATACTATCGGAATTCTTCTATCTGCATCTCCAGTTAAGGGATACGGCTCTTTGAAGTCTATGGTCGTATAGTAGAGCAACGATTATGACTTTTTTCGTATGTAGAGGAAGACCTTTCTTTTTTGCCCCAGTGAGTAACGTAGGCATGTTACGAACGAAAAGCACTATCAGACAAGAAATATCGTAGATAAACACGTCAGGACATCTCCTTGTTCTATAGGTGCTTCATACATTGATCAGTCTTGAGCTTTGACCCACCATTCTATGGGTTTATTGCAGTTCCGTACCCCAGCTATTCCTAACTGGAAGAGGGAGAAGCACTACAAACTCAAGAACTTGCTTAGTCAACGGAAACTACAACTAAAGCTTTTGGGTCAAACATCTTTCCTGAAGCAACGTCTTTCGCTACAACTACTACGTCAGTGCTTTCGGCTGAAAACGCAAAACTTATCTGATACCTGGTAACCGACTTGAGAAACTAATTCCCTATGCCACTAATTCCCTGATCTTCCCATTCGGCTAGAGAAACTGAATTCCAGAAACTCCACTCAAATAGGTCAACGCTTACATTCGCTAAACTGCTAACCTCTCTTTCCTTAACAGCTATAGGCACCTAAACTCCAATCGGACAACTACCCAAGCTTCCTAAACTCGGTACTTGAAAGATAGGGCGCTAAGCGGGAAGTTTACTCAAATCGGCTATCGGAACAAGAACTTCTAAGGGCACCGATTCTGCCACCTAAACCTACCCTTTACTTAGTATACTTTATAACCGGATGAAACAACTACTAGTTACTAGTTGCTTCCTGTTCTTCTGAAATGAGAGCTTCTTATTAAACTACTGACTTTCCTTACTTGTGTAAAAACAGTACTTGTGAATAAATACGCTCTTCCTATAAGACAGAATATAGGTGGTATATTAACACTCTATATATGAAGTTTTGTCCAAACAATTCTCGTATAAGGGGGGACGCACTTTTCTTAAGGGGGCGAGCCGGAATATAGAGTTCTTTGAAGAAAAGCCATAAGAGTTTCTATTCAATATAGAATAGTTTGAATAGTTTGTTTGGAGAGAAAGTGTTGTAGACAGTTGGTTCGTAACGAGTGCCGCGGAAAAAAAAAGAAGTGAAAAAATAACATAATCCAGTCCCATCTATTGCTTTTTGACTTCATATAGAGTAGTGGAGTCAGAAAATAAGAAAGAATTAAGTGAAACTCAACCAAGATCATATGCGTTAAAGACAGAAGTGAGCCTTTAGTTAGAAGTGTATCAAATAGTTCTTTCCTGCCACAACAAGCAAGACAAGCTCGAACTACCTTAAGTCCCGATCCATAAATAAAGTATATAAGTTTGTTAGCCGGCTTTTGGGCTAGGTGCTGTTGCGGGTTCTTCCACTATCTCGCCCTTCGCATTCATAATGTACTCGATTCTATTTATCGCGAGAACTGGAATATGCTTCGTAGTCAAAACCTTCCTTTATCGCTGGCAAGCTCTCCTCTTTATGCTTGGGTGAATGCCATAAGCGAATTTCTCCTTTATGGTATGGAAAAAAAGTTTGAAAGGGTCGACATAGCCTATCTTTGACCTGCTACCTCATATGAGATTGAATCGGTCGGGTCAGAAAGAGTTGGAGCATCAGCCCTAGCTTTGGGAAAGACCGGATCAGAACATGAATTTCTGGGCATACTTAGTAGATGCAGATCTAGGTACTCTGTCTTCCGAAGATGAGGAATGGGCCAAGCCGATCCGTTGTTGGCTCTTAAAGTGCATTTGCTAGTTCGAAAGAAGCTGAATCCGGAAATGGGATTTCAAATGAATCCGCTTTTTCGTAGCATGCTGCGCAGACTCACTTGGAAAAAAGCCCGCCCTAAGGCAAGGTGCTCACACATGAAATTGCCTTTTGATATCCTATTCGCATTTTTGGCCATACTTGGGCAAAGCCATCAAGACTATATCCATCACCAGGAAGAAGAGAAGCGAAGCCATAATTTCATTAGGAGAAGCCTTCTATATTTAGTAAAGTAACAGTGGTCGAATTGCTGCATAGCCAGGTTCTCCCTAATACGAATTTGTCAAATCCTAGTTATCAAGTGAGTGCACCATTTAGGTAAGTAAATATTAGTAGGCACACAGGCAGCCCTAAGTAAGCTTCGTATAGGTATTCACATAGCAAGATAGGCATGGGTAAACAAGGCATTCACAGCTGAGCTCATTCTATCACTCGTTCTTTCTGCCTATGGTTATTGGTAAGCCTACCAACGAGAAGTCTAACGAAACTAGTCCATTCTCAAATGTCAAATGAAGAAAGAGTTGTTGGGTAAGCTACTAGATGTCTTTTCTTGTCAACGAGACTGGATAGGGCGCATTGGTGTATAGATAGGTACATTACGGCAACGTATTAGTCACCATAGTAGGGATAGGAAAAGGAAGGGTAAGCTGGGGCTACTACTCGGGATTAGCTCTTGGTTTGGTTATCGCCACTACTCGGATTCGTACTGTCCTGGGCGTACCATCTCAATATGAATGAATAGCAGCCAACGTCTCTGTCCCAAGACACATGAGTAGCTCCTGTTGTAGGCGCTGGAAAAGATTGATTTCTTTCTTTCGAATAAGCACTGTCCTTTTTCTTTGAGCTTAGAAGTTCAATACGTGAAATAAGCAGCACTTGTTATTGCTTTTGCTTTATCTTTTCTGTTCCTTGCTGTTGTTGTAGCTAGCTGTAGTTAGCACGTATTTCATATTGGGTAGGAAAAAAATACGCTGTTTCCTGTTTCTTGAGATTGAAAGTTTACTACTAACAATAAGAACAAAAGAATTGGATATTTTGATTTAGGGAAAGGGCTGTCATGGAGGTGGGCACTTTTTTCTCCTATAAAGCGAAAGCGAAAGACAGGTGCTTGAACACTTCTTATGATAAGCCTTGGAACCTTCAGGTCCACAAAGAGAGAGGGTGACGTGCCGGTTAGTAGGCACCGAAAAAAATGGGAGTAGTTGGAACTTTGTGCGGAAAAAGTAATTGGGAGTTTCAAACTGGTTGAATAAAACCTTCTGCTCTAGGTTTACCCACTTTATTCTTATACCAGTGGGGGTGGAGGCTGAAACCCTCTTTCAACTGAGTGAAATAGGCAACACTTTCATTATCAATCGATCATATCCAATTTTTCCCACGTCACGCATATCAGTGTTGTAACTGCGTGGACCGAACGAATACCATGGCTGAAGAACAAGTAAGCGTATGCAGGCATCAATCTTTCTTTTCATTAAGTAGCTGGCTGAAAGTTCTTTTTTAGCATGACCCTGGCATTCATCACTTGGTACACAACTGGTACCTGACTCTTGACATCCCGTTTCTCGGTGGCAAAGGTTGGCTGGCATTGAGGGGGAATGAATGCCTTTTTCAACAGATAATACTCATAAGAAAGGAACCAAAGGAACAACACTTGAGCTATTATCACAATATCAAGAAAAATCACGTATTTCACTGTCAAGCTGATTGCCCGTGCCGGGCTGTGCAAATAAATAAAAGGAAGAAGTCTTGAGAATGGTCTTTTCATGAAACTTCGTCGGGTACCTTGACTATCGATAAATGATGTTACCCAGGAGCAAAGCCTTCTAAGCCAAGATCGTCAGTTTCTTTCACTACCTGCCGCCACGCATCAACATCATCGGCAAAGAGCATACACCATGGGATCGTATATACTTCGTGACCTCATCCACAAAAAGATAAGGGCTTCAAGCTTACCCTGCCTATTCTGATAGATAGGGAAAGCACTAGTCTCACTATCACATGTTCTCACGCTAGTTACTACTCCATCATAAATATCCTTGATCAAGTTCACTTGGTTGTGGGAACTTTCTTCTTCTCAAGCGCCCACCACATTACTTTTCTTGGTACTTTCTCGTAAGCCTTCTCCAGATAGATCAATAAACACCATATGTTAATCTTCTGTTCCCTTTATCTTTCTATGAGTTGTCTAAGAAAGAATATAGCTTCTCTTGTCAACATATGAAATTCGAATTGGGTCATAAATGGAAAACTTATTTCATTGGGCCTTGGCAATATCGACGATTCACGAGAACTGAACTAGAATGATTCATTCGGCGGCCATGGTGAAATTGATAGATATGCTGCTCTTAGGAAGCAGTGTTCAAGCATCTTTGAGTCCGAGTGGGGGCCTTCCTTCGGTGCTAACGCAAAGTGCGAATTAAGGGATGCTCGACAAATTATCCTGCTCATCAGGCAGGTCTTGCACACACTTATGAAATCCGTTACCGTTGGGAATCCAGATCTGTCGCAAGATGGTTTGAAGTATCATCTCTTATGATTGGCTAGATTCCCCGACCCCTGCCATACATATGCCCTACACCTCTTGTTTCGTAGATGACCAACTCTTTTCTAGTTGCCCAAATGTGGTAGTCGAGAGAGAACTATTACTATTTATTACACCAGTCTGGTTAATCCGACACCTACTCACTTAAAGAAAGAATTATGAACCCACAACCAAATGAGAGAAAAGTTGGAATCACCTATATGCAAAACTCCTACTTTCTGTCTTGAGCACACTAGCGCTAGCGCGAAAGCCGTTGCTGAAAGCGTTAGCACAAACAAGCAACGGCTGCACTGCGCGAAAGCCGTTGCGCGTTAGAACGCTCAGTAGTTTTCTTGCTTAGCAAAATAATACCAATTACAGAAATGCTCAGTTTGAACAAGGGAAGTGTGTTCTTACAATGAAGAAGAGTGCATGCAGGTAGGGAAGTGTGTTCTTACAATGAAGAAGAGTGCATGCAGGTAATGTTGCCTGCCAGGGTGTTTTACTTTGTCACTCACCATGTGGTTCTTTTACAATAAGCATTTTATGGATCTGTCTTGATGCTTTGCTGTATTTATGTTCCGTACTGATGGTTTCTTGCAGGCAATTGCTCGGCAATGCTTAGAAGGTGTGTACCTACCTGAGAATAATATACTTGGATTTCCAGCCTGAAAACACACTGACTTATAAAAAGCTACAGCAGCTGCGATATTAAAGTAATTGATTTGGGTAGTATTAGTTTTTTCACGTAGAAGCTGTGCTTTTATGCGCAACTTCGCTCGATACATTGATTCCATGATTTGTTATTTTGCCTCAAATGCTGCTTTTTCTTCTTTCTTGAAAGAAAGCGTATTAGTAACTAATTGCAGATTGCATGATCGAAAAGGAAAAACAAGACAATTTGATAGGAAACAGTGCGCAAGAGGAAAAGTTAACTCGTAAAGTAGTCGATGCATAGGTAGAATAAGTCACTTTTAATACTTACAGGTCCAACACGATAAGAAGTGAAGACAAGCAACCAACTATGCAGCAATAAATTATGGCTCGCAGTGTCAGACTCTTATGAGATGAGGAATTAACAACACTGATGGCTACTCAATGACCTTGAGGCAAAAGTCGGTTTGAAGGGTAACGGTAACTCTATTGTTTCTCTCCATCGACTTTACTTACTTTTTTTTGAATCAAGACATAAGCGATGAATAACGAAAGAACACAAACCAATTAAGTAAATTGAAGGGGATTGCACTCGCGACTTTTCACTTACTAGGCGAACGCAACAACCACTGTGCTACAGGAGCACGTCCACTTTGTACACTTAACAACTCCTAACCTTTTCAATTCTAAGCAAATGCTCGCCATTGCGAATAGGTAAATTAGATTAAGTAATTAAGCTGAATTTGGAGTTCAATGTGTTATTGAAGCTGAATGGGCAGATTAAACTAAACTGTTTGGGTAAGCTTTCAGTCTGAGAATGTGGCTACCCGAAAGAACATGGTAGGGTATTGTTTAGTTTGTCAACATGCTACTCTACTTCCATGAGAGAGCAATGCATGCAATCTGAGTTTGAGTATGTTTAGCTTTGTGTTTGTCGATTGTCACCATGTGGATTACTTATTTGTTTTCAAGTAATGATGGCTGAACGAGAGAAACCTATTAGGTTCAATTATTTCAGTTGATGTATAATCTAGGCATTCTTTATTAACGTTAATTCACTCAGGGTACTCTTTTCTTTATGCTACCCGTATAGTTATTGATTGCGAATTACCCCGGTTATATTGTGCTTATCATGTGTGGTTTGCGTACAAATTCAATCGAGTATTCTTCAATTAAATGCACCAATTCCTAGATAAATGCACCAATTCCTAGATCTGGGGCATAGAATACAGACGGCTATCTAACACGCGTGCATTCAACATAGAACCTCATTCATTCACCGTACTGCAACAGAGTTTGTACAGAGTTTTGATTCTTCCAAGGAAGGTCCTATTTTTTCTTTCAGTTGTTCTCCTTACCAAATTGATGTTTAACAGATATGCAGGTGAGGTAAGTTTGTTTACGTTTTGAAGCTTGCTCCTAGACATAACAAGTTATTAGAAATGCCATATCAAATAGCCTGTTATGGTAATGTTGGGCTTTGACTGTGAAGTGTGAAAGCAAGGATTCCTTTCCCATATGCAATCTGTCCAAGTTGTTAGAAAAAGCTATAATAGTGAGTATTACTTTAGTATGTGTTGGTATTTCTCGAGGTTACCTCTGTTAGTTTTCCATACTGTTCTGATAGATTTTAATATATGACTAAGCAAAACAAATCGAAATAGATCACACATGATTGTGTTTCTGTTCACTTTGATACTAGGGATTTCTCTAAATTGCAGATGGGTCAAAAACTATTGCAAGAATGCAAAGGTGCAACTTCAATACCTGTTACATATATCCACAGCCCATGGCTTAGAGTAGAAGGTTTCGTTCTATTTACTAATTTGCCCTGTCCACATCCTCTCTCTTTACTTGCCGTTATTTCTGCTTTGAATTTGCAGGCAGAGCGGGGGATCTCCGATCAAGTGAAATGGTACTCAGTGCTGGTAAAATAAAAACACACAGGCCAAAATAAGTATAAAACCAGAACTTAGGCTAAAAGGAAAGCCATGAAACAAGTAGCTACTCCTAGTGCTTTAAGATCCAAGCACAAACCGAGGAAGAAAGCAATAGTAAGTGAACTAGATCAAATTCTTTCTATTTCAATTTCCATGTATTAGTCTTCTTAATGTATCATACACTGTCTTATTCTTGCATGATTCCCTCTCTGTCTTTTTTTGCATATTATGCGAATGTGCATTTCATTATCAAAAATCAATGTAGAGGTTGAGATCTTTTGACTTCGACGAACAAGAAAGAAGAAGGCATTAGGTCAGCACGCGCAGCTAGTAGTCGTAAGAAGGCTTTAGTCGGATGTTTTTGGTACAAACTTAGCTAGCAAAATAAAAGCCTGGAATGAGGCTTGGTCAGCTGGGTGAAATGATGAACCATGCTAAGAGATTTCTCATAACAGCGCGAGAAGTAAGGATAAGTAGACAAACTAGAATATATTAGAGACCTTAAAGCAAAAAGTATGTTTCCTAGAAAAGCTACCTACGCTGTAAACAACATACCATCAAAAGTAACCAATTCAAGTAAACGATGTCTACTACCAGCGGTTTCAAATGTGCAGCCATATCTCTCTCATTCTTATTACATACTAAATCTATAAAGGATCTCAATTAGCTGTTGTGGATAGAGAAGCATTTACACATTCCTACGTCCGGATAATCTTACTTGCCAAGGTGCTCTGCTACTCGTCCTATAGGATAAGGATACTGGCTACGAGACTTACTATGAAAGTAGGGACAGGAATAAGTACGTATGGCAAAACTACTCCACCTAATAAGGAAACTATGTTGTAGATTCACTGCGTTCTGTTGCTCAACCATATTAGCAAGGGAATTTGATTCACCCAGGCATACCTAAACGTGCATATCGAGGAAAAACAGTAGCTAGATTCAATCGAAGTCTTTCTTGAACTAGTATATACAAACTGACAGCAACCGATCTTCCGCAGACGGCATCGAAGATAGCAAGAGAAGTGCCAGTTACAAGTTCAATAAGTAAGGAAGGCAATCCGGTAATGCAACTCCGAACATCTCGCCTTCTTTCTTCCAGTAGTAGGAAAATCCGCTGCGACCTCCTTAGATAAGACGAGGAAAGAGAAATACCTCTGCATAGGCAAACCAACTAAGCTCTTCCAAGCGGCTATTTAAGCTATTCAGTCTAGTAGGTTTAATAGTCTGGCCCGAGAATACATACAATAGTGGGGCTTTGATCTATAGTAGCTATTAAATCAAGTGTCTAGTAAATAAAGTACTCTTGCTAGGTCAATACCGGCTTATTCATGGATTAGCTAGTAATTCTAGATGATAGTCTTTCTCGTCGGTGACACTTATCCGACTAGGGACAAAGGCTTTTATGCGTATGCAGCTTGAGAGTGGCTAGGAGTTGGGTAACTATTACATTCTTATCTGATTAGCACAGGCACTGCCATTGAAATTCTATGCATGGCCGAGGATTCTAGACAACTCTCTGATTGCAAGGACCTTATGGTCAACGCTAGTCTGGTCAACGCTAGGCGGCTCAGATATATTAGTATTAAAAAATGGCTGCTTGGGCAATGGTTACTATAGATCCTATCTTGTTCTTAGGTCTTCGCTTCTTTCAATTGAACCCAGAGATTGTTTGTAATTCAAGTAGTAGTGAGGTTTTTTGTTAAACACCTCTTCTTGTCTTAGCCTTTTGCTTATGGTGTCTATTAGCCTTAGGTTTCGTTTTTCTTATTGATCTTTGATCCGCTCTGACCTCTGAGATTTCTTATTCGTACTTGTTCTATGCATCCATCTGTATAAAAAGAATTAGACTTTATGTTACCCACGAGTAAAAGACAGAACGAAGAGTTACAAGCAGAAAGACAGACAGGAAGTGCTAAATAAAAAAGGACGAAGAATTTGCACAAACAAAAAGGAAGAGGCTCCTTCAAAACTCTGCTTGCCGTTCTCGCTCTTCAAAACCATTCTACTGGAAACGTTGTCAATTCCATGTATTATGTACTTTTACTTCACACAATACTTTACCAGCCAATTCAGGTAAAGCATCAAGCGGAGAAACTGGTAATATGTCTAAGTGCGCCAGTAATAAAGTATGGAAAGTGCCAGTGCTATCTAAAAGAGTATTCTTTTCTAAGAGTCAGTGCGTTGTGTAGTTATTAGAATAGAAAACCATAGTAAAGTAGCACCGTTCAAAACATAGGAAAGTAGGCACCGTTCAAAAAAAATACTTGTCTCGCCCTCGCAGCACTTATTCTTCTTTTCCTTACACTGGCTGGGATAAACTTACATTAACTCGCTAGCTCCCTAAGCTGCTCAAAGAATGCAGTCACAACTCTTAAGGAGGAAGATGCTCATTTCATTTGATTAAAGAGAGAATACAAGGTAATGAATGTCTAGCGTTTTAGTTCTTTTTCGATAAATTATACACGTACTTAACTTAGGACAAATCTGTGCCACTTTTTCCTGCGAGCCTTGCGGGTATCACCATATTAAAATCTTTACACTGCTTGTAAGTGCTTTTTGTCGAGCACAAAACGGTGTCGGAAAGAAAGGGCCGGGAGAACTCTCCCCCTTTAGGGCTTACCCTAGCAAAGACTGCAATCTGCTCGCATAGGTTGAATCTTTACACTTCTTTGTACTTCATTGTAGAATGAGCTTTTAGAATGGATTGCCTTTCGCTATTTGAGCTGTACTACCAAATGCCTATTTTGACCAGAACTCCATATGAGTAAATGTTATGCTCGTAAGCACGATAGAGGCATGAACCGGGCCGTTGGTAACCTCTTTTCTAGTTCTGGGTAGGTATGCTACTATTTATAGCACTGAAAGCTGGATCAGTAAAGAGAGTTTTTTGTTTTATTCAATCAACCATGTAATTCACTCCTTGGTTTGTAGATGACAATTCACTATGCTAAGTCTCTAGTGTTTCTCTCGTGTGAAGAGATTCAAAGTGGTATCGAGAAGAGAAAGACTACAAGTAGAATCTTTTTGGCTCTGCCCAATTCGTGGAGACTTCTTACGCTTCTGCACCTGCTTGTTTAACAACAGATGCCTTCTTAACATTTACCTCTTCTGCTCATATTCCTTTCGCATCATACTCAACCACGGCAAAACATACGCGGAAAACCTAACTCCCCGGCCTTTATTCCAAATCTAGTAGATCGTCCACCTCGTACGTGGCAAGGCACACCACTTTCGGCAGCGCCTACTCACGACCATTATGAGGGCTAGCCTAACTATGCTTCCTTCGCAGGGCTGAACTCCAACATTTACAGAAAGAATCGAGAACTGCGCGGTCTGGGCCAGGCAAGCGCTATTAACCTTTTCTACTGTAGTGAATAAGACATATTAAGAATAAAGGCAAGAAGATGGAGACTCGGAACTACCAACTCAGGAATGAAAGGGAGGGAGTGAAGGCAGTGCACGGAGTGAGCTCAGTCTTGTGTATTTTATCTTCTTATTGATTCTTGTATTTATTCATTCATTTTTCAGGTTGCTCCTACATTGGTTCCTCTACTCGAGTTCTATTTCCATTAGTAATTAAGAAGAGATTCTTGGGATGGTACCAGAGAATCGTCTTATGTTGTCCAAAAAAGTCAAATTGAATTGCTAATCAGGCTGGTTCAAGAATTAGTGCTTTTAGTCGTACGTACCAATAGAGAGAAGTTGCTATTTTCTTCCTAACTGGGTTTATTCATTCACGTGCACAACTATGCCAGAGTTTTTGCGCTCAGCAAAGTTAGTTATAGATAAAGGGCAAGCACAAGGTCGATACGAATCTGATCTCAAGCAATTGTCAAACTACATCATTCCAGCCTTGCATAAAAAGTAAGCTGCTAATTTGCATATTTAGCTAATTAACTAAGAAGTTGGAAAACATGCATGCGCCATTATAGAATTGTAATATATTTCTTCGTGCATTTTATCTTATTACGTTTTTGTTTAGTTAGCGCGGTAGGAGCATTTCATCATTTGAAGCAAATGCATGGAGTATCGGAGATAAGCATTTTGGTTTACGAAATTGGGATTAGTCTAGATATTGTCTAAATTCTTCCTGCCATTGACATGTCTACTTTAAGGTCTAGGTTGGTAAGAACAGAGTATGGATTATTTGCTATATTGGATTTCATCAAAAGAATGTAAATATAAGTTGGAAAAGAAACGAGAAGCCCAGCCCGCCCGGATTTATCTTATCTTTTTCTATCCTGTTCGTATTTGCATTTAAGAAGTTCAAGTTATTTGATTTTTGCAACCCTTAATCAATCTTTTTTATCAGTATACAGTAAATATTCAAAAGATAGAATAATTAGGACAAGATGAATAAGATAAAAAGTGAAATTCTAAAATAACTCATCTATATTTTCCCGGATCTGTAATATCTAACATCTCGTTACACATAAGCTCGCTTCTTTTTTATTTGAAACCAATTGGGCGCGCTCTATCCATTTATTCAATAGAAACTACGAAAACTTGGAAAATCCTTATTGATCGATCTGCAAAACAATTAGTGAGAACTGTAACGAGGACAAATTCAACTTCCAATAAAAGAAATAGAGAAATTATCTATTAGTAAATACATTGAAAGCAAGAATCCACATTATTATTACGATATGCTGCTTTTGTCAAATCTCATTCCTGACTGACGTGAAAGTGGTGCTGCTGTAGGCCCTTGCTTCGCCTTAGAATCAATTGCCATTCTAATAGGTTGTTACTCTTTTAGGAAAAGCAACCTAGATAAATAATAAATAAAGAGAGTAGGTAAATAGAAAAGAAATCAAATCAATTTTCTTACATGGGTTTGCCAAACTCGGGAAATTCACGACATAGAAATAATTAGATAACACAAATCGAAATGAAATTACTAATACTCAAATGAAATATTTAGCAAAAGAGAAATAACTACTCTCCTTTTTCTCTTTTTTTTCTTTTGCTATTTCTATATTGCGTTCTTTCCTTGCTTTCATTAACCCAGACTTCTTTCTTCAATAATTATGCCTTCCTCATGACAAGTCTCTGTAGGTTGAGCACCAAAAGAAAGAATAGCAGGAACATTTCAATCTGTTTTTTTGTTTATCGAATCATAAATACCTGAGAGTAAAGACATTCACATCCAATAGAAACAGTTGTACCCAGTTTATTACCTTGTATAAGCATTTTACCTTTCTGCTCTTGGCCTTGGAGCAGTTGCATCACCTCAAAGTCAAGGAAAAGCAAGATACTTGTACGTAAACAGTCGAGGTAGTGGTGTTCATGAAACCTCAAATAGCTCCTGCTCAATTCTTCCTATCACTTTTCACCAGCCAAAGAAGAGTTAAGACGTGGGTTGAATTGTAACCTGTTGGTCAGTATTTAGTTTCTACGCGTGTGTTTTTGGTTACAAGTAAGGTGTGGCAAAGGCGAGAGATATCTTCATTTCCTGGAGTACTCGCTTAGTACATAGGTCCTGAGCCATAAAAATTCCACCTTGTAATTAACTGAATACTCACACGATTTGGTAGTCGTCTACTTATTTTCTGTTACTTCACCTACTGCTTACTTTGATAGAGATGAGCGAGCTCTTCATAGCTTGTAATAAAGCGCCTTCTTCTAGAGGAGCAGTTTATTCTTAGGGAATAGAATCAGTGTAGGCTGCGCTTTTGATATGTTACATGGAATACAGTCGCATGGAGCAAAACTCTTAGTTGGGAGTGCTTCCGAAACAGCTAGGGCTCTTTACCCTCGTAAAAGCTGGCTGATATGAGTTGCGAGACAGGCTTTAAAGCAAGCATGAGACAAGGCAAGTAGTAGTTGGTAGGTAGAATATAGCTACACAAAAAATCAAGAAGATTTTCTCGGAAATACACTGAGTTCTTTTTATAGTAAAGAAGATAGGAATGAAAGGATTTCTGAGTGTTAGAGCGGTAGCCTTGCCTTAGATAGGCTTGTGAGGAATAGGTAAAGCGGTATAAAAGGAGAAGCAGAGGTCAGTCAAGATAACCGAGACAGGCTTCTTTGAACGAAATGGCGTAACGCGTAGAAGTCGGAATAGGTGAGTAGGGCTAAACTAAGTAGTTGTTGAGGGTAATAAAATAGACAAGATAAGCAGTAAAGGTAATAAAATAGACAAGATAAGCAGTAAAAGGTTGATGTGTTAAAAAGGGATAGGCACATAGCTAAGGGATATACACATAGCTGGAATGGCTATACAAGTAAAAAACAGGTAGGTGCGCTCTAAAAGAAATTAGGTAAGCAGACCAGAGAGAAAACTAAACAAACATTGCTAATAACAGGTTTTTTCTTGCTTTACCATAGGAGTGAGTTCTTGGAATGCCTCTTTGCCTACCAGAGGAGAGGGTACTTCTTGAATAAAGGATCAAATTCTATCTTCCGACCCTCCAATTACCTCACAGGGGAAAGTTTCTTAGAGCATTAAATTCACCTGTCAATTTTTTATACAAAAGGAAACTTGTCCTTGTTACACTTTCTTGTAGCAATAAAACGTTGAACTACTCTTCTTCTACTTGTTTTTTACTGCCTGTATATATTTTATATGCTTCACAGGGCGTAAACACAGCAAGGTTAGAAGAAAATCCCATTGATTACTTTTGGATATGGGTTCATCCTACTTATTGAATCCCGCTGATAGGAAACTTACTTACGCAACTCACTCCATACTGCCAATGAGAGGAATGACAGATGGCTCTACTCTAAAGTAAGAAGGAGGACGCCATACCCACTCACGACAAAAAGGAAAGTTTTCTAACAAAACAACCAGCACACTTAACTATTTACGAGAATATACTAAAAAACAAATTAGACAAACCTGCTTAGTCACTTCTTTGACTCCTTAGAAAGCTCATCCGTGATTTAATTGACTAGATATCGAGCTTACCTAGTAGGTGGGGAAAGAATGAATGAGGACGGGGGAAATGGGACTCCCCCTGTGGTAGCCCGATTTCATCACTATCATAGTCCTTTCCTTCCTTGCATCAGCTTTGCCCTAACTTCAGAAATGAGCAGGCGTACTTTCAATTCTTAATGACTTCACAATACATGTGGTGGAAGTTAATGAGTTGCATCATTCAGTCAAAGTCGTAGGCATTTCTTCTTTGCCTGCCTTCAAGATTCCTATTACTTTCTATTCTCCTACTAAATAAAGCCTACCTTGGTGAACTGGCCTAGAGGTCTCTCCCGCCTGAGTCATCCAAATGATAGAATTTTGATAACGGTTTTGCAAACATACAAATAAATGGACAGTTTCTTCTTTCAAGTTCTCTTTATGCCATGACTGTAAAAAAGCTAAGGCTCATAAGTGTTTTCTTTGTGGGTAACTTCTGTTTCTTTGTAGCTTGTGCATGCTGGGCAGTTTACTCCACTCGTGTAAATCGTTACTATCTAATGCTTAGAGATGCTCACACTTGTTTTTCTTGGAGAGAGTGCCATCCAAATCACAGGCATTCACTGAGTTTCAATTTGGGGTAGAAACCCTTGCTCAAGAAAGACTCTTCTGGCTCAAAGTTCAAGCCCCCGCACTTACCCTGCCATCACCCCCCTGCACACTCCTTCCAAAAATGGTGGAACGAAAGAAAGCGCGTGTAGTCTCAGCCTCGCGATCATGTCTCATGCAAACATACGCCCGAGTTTTGAGAAGACATTTTAGGAGGCCTCAATTGAAAAAAGTTTACGAGAGGCAGTTGGTATCCCAAATAGGAGTCTTTACCCAAGAAGACTTCTCCGCGCAGGTTTTGATAAAAAATAAGCGAAAAAACCGACGGGTTTGAGTTTCTCTTTATGAAAGAAAACAAGCATTTCAGTCTATGTTCTATTGGAAGATCCTTCTGTTCCAGACGGTGCAAAGGAAGCAGATCAAGTTATTTAATACTCTGGACTCAGAGCGGGCACTAGCCGCATTGTCATAATCTCTCCGGGACTAGCTGGAAGGCAAGGACTTTTTCATACCAAAGGGTAGCCCCATCCCATTCAAGTAAAGGGAACGAAGAAAGGAAGCGGTAGCTACATCTGAACCGACCTCTCCGTAATCACAAAAAGCAGAAGGATCTTTTCTGTCTCGGTAACGGATAGAGGATAAGCAAAGCAAACTGGTGCACCTCCTTATCTTACGCATTCCTTTCCACAGACCAAGTTATACTACTTAATTACTGCCCCATGCTACCTATTCTAGTGCACTAGGTAGGAGAGGGGGACAAGACCTACATTGCTATACCTGAATAAGTTAGTTTGACTCAAAGCTTGCACTTTTCCTTTTATTTAGCCCTTACTTATGAATTGCATGCTTCATTCCATTCTGTAGTCAGTCAATGCCGGTGAATAAACATAATGAGATATATCCATTTCTTAATTGTCCAGGAAATCTTCGGTTAAGGGAAGACTTCTCCTCAGTTGCTCTCCTGGAGAGGTATTTCTTTTCTTGTAAGCTTTAAAGTGTGATGCCTCTCACTGATCAACCTGACACGCCAAATGTTCAGTGGAGCTCTGACAAGGGCCACCAATCCTTCTATCAGTATTTATATCCCACCTACCTTCGCAGGAAAAGAAGTAATTTACCTATACTTGCGGAGAGACAGAGCCCACACCCAGCACTATGTAAGGTTTCGAATTCACATACATGGGACGAGTGGATGACTCACCAAAAAAATCCACTTACAAAATACAAGAATTACATGACCCTGTCGTGGAAGTTAATGAGTTGCATCATAGATAGGTAAGTCAAAGCTTTGCCATTTCTAGTGAATGAACTTGGCTTACTACATGACTCATCTATTTACTCTCTATAAACTCATTACTCTCCTTTGTTCTCAGGTAAGCTTTCGCATTGCCTTAAAAAAAGCATTCTTTCGTATTCAAAGAAGGTTTGTTTGCATGTTCTATCACTGGCAGAGCCCAATATTGCTTGCCGGCTGCTATTCACATGTTTAAGCACTTAAGGTACTTCAAAGTAAAGACTGATAGGTTTGATTCCGGGTATAAAGCATTCCCCTTTGAAACTACAGGTATAAGTAGGTTGACAGTTGACAATACGAAGGAGGGATTTGAAGTTAAGAAGGAGGAATCCCACTTATTAATGCCACTTGTCTCCTACTTACTTTGTCAAATAGTTTTTTCCTAGCTTGTAACTTTTTGTTTTGACCTCTTGCATTTGAGGCAGAATGGGATCGGTTACTTCCCCCTCCAGTACAAAACCGCCTGGTAGAGGATCGGCCTATTTATTTACACCGGTAAACTGGATGCGTGATCAGTCCATTTAGTAGTGGGAATAGCAAGTAGGTATAGTTCTAACCATACAAGATATGAAAAAAAGGTATGTGTAACTAATATTTGCTCGACTTTCTACACCGAGATAGGCTTATTCACCGGTATATGCTTTTAGGTATACAAGCAATAGATGTGTCTGGATAGGAAGAAGGCAAGTAGGCATGAACGAAAGATAAGGAGTTTTCACAGTAAGGAAAGGAAGGAGAAGCAACGTTCCGGCCGAGAGAGGTATTTTTTTTACCAACATAGCATTGTCTTTCGTGATTCACTAAAGCTTCTACCAAAAGGCTTGGATGAATTAGCCAAAGATTTGGTACCAGAACTAGGTCGTAAAGGTGTTGTAGATCATCAATCGCTGCGCGCCTAGCCGAGCACTTGGCTACATACGCCCAAGAATGCGAGGTTGAAGAAGTCAATCCAACAAGGAAGGAGCTACGTACGGGGCGGCGATCTCTAAATAAAGAAAAAATAAGTGAAAGGAAATAGTGGGTGTGGCCATGGGTTTATTTCTCCACAGCTACGACGTCACGTTTTATTTTTGAAAGGGGGGAAAACAGAGACACATTCATTGGCCAAGGTATCAACCATTCATTGTTCTCATTCCATTAGGTGGCTTGCTCTGTAAAGAGTTATCTAGAAGATTGCCTCTGCGCCTGTGCGTGAGCTTGATACCTCTAGAGAGAAATAACCACCATTTTCTTTTTCCACCAATGGCATAATGAGTTGAGTTAGCAAATGCTAGACCGAATCGTACTTTATATATTCTAATTGAACAATCGACGTTGAAAGGGAACGCACTTTCTATTTATGAATGAACAAAGGAAGCAAGAGGCAAAAGTGCTGATTCAAGTCCACATGTTTTGAAAGTGCATGAAAGATCAGGCCAGCTCGACATTCACCTTCCCAACTTAGTATGGACTTAATAAAGTTCAAGCACTTATGCAGGATAAGGAGAGTTTTTGAGTTACGTGCTCTGCTTCCTTCACACCCGAGTAAGCTATCTTAACTAAGTAAGTCCGAACGAAGGGACGAAGTGAAAAGTTGACCATATCCATTTAATTCCTTCACTCTCTCGTACCTAATCGAGACGACTATGAATTGATTGCTTTGACTAGCCCGCCGAACATGTTATGTCTTCGGCAACAAAGACAAGCTCAATGACACAAGGAAAAAACCCAATATTGATGGGAATTGGCTTTCGTAGACTCTGGTAGTCTAGATTGTAAGTGCACCCTGACTTTCTTGGAGAAGAACGTGCCTGCGCGTAGGCAATGGCTTCTTTAGGAAGGGGATTCTTGAGAAAAAAGCGCTTCAGGCAAGGTCGTTGCTCGGACAACGAAAGAGGATTGTAGGTCTGGTCGCACTTGGACTGGATTTAATAGAGTCAAGCTATTCTTATCTCTCTCTAGGCTTTACGATCCTCGTGTGCCTGAGCTAGTATGACAGATATGCTTCACTCGTTTAGAAAAATTCTTCTTATTTCAGAAATGTGTAGAGAGGAAGCTCCTCCATATAGATAGAAAGGCGATCTGGCACTTACTTTGGTGGAAAACAGAGTCAAAAAAATGGGCTATTTCAAATCTCGTTTTCATCTCGATCCTCATCTCAGCAGAATTGATAAACCTGATGATAAAGGAAAAGTAACTGACCTGAAACGAAGTTACGGAGACAGAATAAGAGGAAGAGTCGGTTTATTTTCCTCGGTCAACAACGTCGAGGAAAGCAACATTATTTAATATCGTGCTATGCAGTTCGTCCTCCTTTCTCAACCATTCCCCGACCTCTCTCTGCCGAAAGGCAGAATTTCAAGTTCTATTTTGGATTTTGCACCAGCGGGCGGGGATGAGGACCAGTACGGATGACATTGAAGCCCAGCATGCAACCTTTTTCCACGGTCATCTCTTGGATAAAAGACCAAAATAATAATATAGATATTATTGTTATGCCAACCCTTGGTTGTCCGTCATTTATACGCGCCAATATGCGAATGAGGGTAAACAAGTATTTTACTTCGTCGGGCTGAACCCGTCTCCAGGTTCAAAAAGATTGAGGGCGTAAAAAGCTTTTTTATGAGTTGTGAGTCGCCGGATACGGGAGTTTCTAGGTAGAGTGCTTTGATCCAAAGTGTAGAAATGAGCCGACATCGTGGGGAATTGGTAACTAATAAACTTCGTAGATGACCGTACGTACCGACTTCGTATGGCCTAACAAAAAAAAGAAAGATTCCTATTTTGGGGGTATCCAGCGCAGTAAGTAAATCTGCCTGCATCGGGGGTATGACAGGTATAGAGATTTCTCTTCCTCCACTTGAGTCTATTCTTGAATCAAGTCTAGATAAACCAATGCTATCGAGTATTAAACCTTATTATATAGTTGGGGCCCACCCACCAGTAGATGATGATGGTAGCTTTCACTTTGGATTTTCTATATACTCTTCTGTTGCCCATGGGAAAATAAGACGAATTTGATCTAATCTTCCAATTGTACAAGGAATTGAAGATCGATCAGTACTATAAGAAGTAAAAGGATATCTAGATTGTTGTAAAGTATATGACCTACAAAGTTTTACTGTTCGATACCAAGTTGAAAATGTCTCAAATCAAGAACATAAAGTACTACCACTATTCATTGAGAAAAAGTGAAACACTCGGAAGATTCTTTTTAGGTTTACTTTCAAAATCAGCATGGAAGACCCTAGCAACGTTAGGTATTACTAAAGATGAAGATCGAATTCAAGTAGTAGAGCTACTATATGATATGAATCTTGAAGGTCAAGGGCGTAAGCTAAATAAAAGGGTAATATCTAAAACTCTTTTTTAAGACTACCCCTTTTCTCTTTTATCATGGAGTAAATAATAAATAAATCGTTGAGTAGAGTTGAAGGTCTAGTCTAAACTCGAAAGAAAATTATACTGTTTATCATGCTTTCAAACCCTCTTTTTGGAATGAATTAATAGGTTTATGCTGGGTAAGGCCTTTGGCTGAAACGTGGTGATATTCAATTAGAGCTCGGAATGAAGAATATGGTACCCATTTGAGTACCAGAGTTAGTAATAAATTGAATGCATTTATGAATGATCTTAACCTGAGTGAGTATTCTATTAGTAATAGAAAGTTGACTTTTTCTAATGGTTGGTAGGCATTTTGCTTTATTAGACAGATTTCTTTGCTCCATGGACTGGGATAGGCAGCATCCTCGCTGTAACTGTCAAAGATTTCTCTAAATATGGAGCTGATCACTTTCCTATTGTTTTGAATACTAATATGGGGAAGGCTAAGTCCAAACCTGTATTCAGATTTTCAAAATAAGAATTCAGAATGAGGACTCGGATTTTAGGCTAAGTGGTGGTCCCCTGTCTGGCAATATAGTATAGGTAAAAGCTGGAATGAAAATAACCAATCTTTTCTAAGGAAAATAAGGGGACACCCTCGGAAGCGTATCAACACGGCAAGCTTCCAGCCCTCAGTTTTTTATTTCTCCTGTCTGTTTCAACTACTATTACTAACCCTCGATCTTAAAGCTACGGCATCCCCCCGATCCTTAACAAAGTTGAACTAATAAAAATCCTTGAGGGAGTAAATTAGCAGCACGACATAAAACCCCTCCGTCCTTATGATACATTGAAGTAGCCTGTTGTCTATGAATCCTCCTCTCCGTTGATCTATTTATTAGTTTTTTGAGCCAGTGAGTAACTACTCATGTTACGAACGAAAAGGGTTCTACTTGATTCGTCTTTTCCAGACTTAACATCAATGCCAGCTGGTTAATAAGCAAGTAAAAAGAGAGAGAGCACCTGGGCCCTGAACTCCGTTATTTGTGTAAAGACCCACTATTACAACTACACACATTTCTTGAAGTTAGAACTAGCTAATCCACGTAAAAGAAAGGAGTTTCTTTCTCTGTTAAGGCTGACTCCCCTTTCCTCCTCTTTAAGGCGTACTCACTTCCCTTTCTTCCTATAAAGAAAGCGGATTTACTACATACATCACTTGCCAACCAAAGTAAGCACCTACTCCAACAGTGGCATTAAGAGTAGCAGAATAGAATGGAGCAACTAGCTTTCTCTAGTCCTAGTTTACACAATCTAATATAAAAACTACTGACTTCTTTTGACCTTTGATCATCTATCCGGTCCTTGATACTGGACCTATATATCTAACTAAGGTCGAGAGAATTGAATCACTGAAGCCTCGCTTTCTAATATCTTCCTTATCGGAGTGCAATGTCTAATGGAAATAGTTTCAAACGTTTGGCTCAAAGATAAGTCAAGTACCTAACTTCCAGGCTTACCTAGAGATTGTATTAAAGCGGGCTTGCCTAACTGCTCTTCTTTCCCCCAGACGAGCGAGACGGATTGGATTTAGTTTGAGTTCTTTTGCCGCTTTCAATTGATTAAGTTACATTACCTGCTGCTCCGAGCATTGAACGAATGAATTCAAAGACTTATTTGGGAGTGTGTACTACTTATTGGAGTGTTCCCTTATTAGTAGAATCAGAGCATAGGATTGAATTCTAATCAGAGCAGAGGATTGAATCGCATTTGGGGGGTTGAGCTTTTTCATAGGTCTATCCTGTTCTTTGGCATCTCGGATTGAAGAAAGGGGGGATTTCCCTCCTTTTATTAGGAGTTAGTTCCTTTTAGTAGTTGCCGAGAGTTCATCGGTAATAGAGCAGGTATTCATGACATTTGATCTCTTTGGTTCTAGATTTCAGACTTGAAAGACAGGTTCCACTGGCTTGAAAGAAATAGGAAATGCTCTCGATTTACAACATTTGTTGAGAGTAACCAACCGTTTATTTGCTCAAACTTTTATTACCAACGCTCATTTACTGCGCTGCCTCACGCCGAGGATATTGGATATTGGCTGGTGCTTTTTTCTGACCTTGCTGCAATTCGTATTCGCCATGTATGCCGCATTCCTCCTCTACTACATGAGCCCTTCGGTCGATCTGCGCACAAACCCGACTTCTCGTGGGCCAGCCGAATCGCTCACCAGTGGGAGCATTTCAGCACTCAACCCCACATGCTGTCTACCATACAAGAGAATCCCCACGTTATCCCGTCCTTGTCCCCACAAGAGGTATAGGAGTATGAGAAGATCGACTTCTCACAAAAGAAGTCGGACGATGAATTGATGATCCGGCTCAACAGGGAGCTTTACAATGAGGTGCTGGCTTTTCAACATAAAAGCTCCGGCACTGAGACGCTTCCTGAGCTGATGAAAATGAAGTCGAGGTGGAGCTTGCGTGGTCCCAACATGCCGAAGATCACTGTCATTCGAAACCATTTCAAGAGAAAAACCCTTTCTTTGTGCTCAGCTCGATGCACTCCTCCCTGCCTTTTCACCATGTGTGGGTGTGCTTAGCCCCAAGGAGCTATCCCTGAAAAGAATCGTCGAAAGAACCATTCGAGGATAAGCTTCATCAGCTCGAGCTACGATTTCAAGTACTCTGGAAGGTTCCAGCCTATGCTTCAAAAGGTGTTAGCTTGCGATATTCTAATTGAAACACTAAATGACAACGCTTGACAAAAGCAAGATTTTTGAGCCACGTCATCCTGGTCCGTTTGATCAAAGAATTGAACGGTTCCGATCAATCCGGCACAACTAAACTAGCTATTTTCAGAAAAAAACAATGCCAACGGGGCCTGGACCAACATCGAAAGCGCCGCACTAAGCGAATCCATAGACTCATTTGACCGTATGTAGCGTAAGCAGGGAAAGCAATAGCCATAATTAGAGTAAGAATTAGAACTCCGCCAGTCTTCGTGGTGATTGAGATGATCCCTCATGTAGTATAGAATGGCCTGATGTTAAGGTATATAAATAAAAAGAAGAATGAATGAAGCTAGCATGTAGGTATCGAATTAGCCATACCTAGTTGAAATCTCCTATAATGTATGTACTCTAAACTAATAAATGCTAGATCTACTTAAAGTGTGTAGTGCATAGATAGCTAGGAAAACTAATTCAAATTAGAATTGGAATAATTAGAAAAGAAAAAAAAAAGTCGTGATACAAAGTGAGGAGTCTATAGAAGGGATAGTATTCCGAGGAACCGTAAGTGGGAACTTTGATTCGGTTGTTTTTCTTTTTTCGTATATACAGAAAACGAAGCACTTCTAAACTCGGAGCCCACCAGAGGACGGTATCTGAATAATGGTTTTTTGGTCCCTTTCGTCCAGTGGTTAGGACATCGTCTTTTCATGTCGAAGACACGGGTTCGATTCCCGTAAGGGATAGGTACTGATTCCTGACGGTCTGATTGCTGAGTTCACGCTGTCTATCTGTCTTTGGTCCGTAAGCTTCCTCTCTCGCAGCAAGACGAGATGAGATCACCACTTCTCTCAGTAATGGACTGATTCCACGAATTCTCAGATTAGTTTCGTAGGCTACGAAGGAGGTAATGAGAGAGAAGAGAAGCTTATTATGACTCTATGCCCGCCAGGTTCTATCTACATGCTTAACACAGGCAAGCAAGTAGTTCAAATTTTGATTCTCACATACATTCAGCGTCATAAAATTGTTAGATTCGTGCGATTTGGTCGGATGATTCGGTGTATATCTGCAAAACCCTACATGCATGACCGGGGTGCGGCTTTGTCGGTAACTGCATTAGCCTTTCTTTGGAAAAAAGGACCTCTGATACGAGAACATCTTTTTGAAAAAGTCTAAACACCGTAATAACAATTACTCTCTTTTAGGGGGTGGGACACTACGTCTTTCTTGCTTCCGGCACTTCATCTATGAGCAAAAAGACGGGCTTTCTTTGTGTCGTCGCTTTCCTATAGGGGCCCCGTAGGGCTCGCTGGGTGTGAGAAAAGTGGCATAAACCATGAACAAGCTCTAACAGTTATACATATATGCTCCCAGAACATAGACGACTACTCGCCGATTTCCCGCCGCAACTGTCCCCCTCCACTACTCACTACTTGTAAGCACTCCTAGGGAACATCTGGGATACGAATTGTTTGTACATCATGGCCTTTTCTAGTTACGAAAAGAACACTAAAAGAAAAAAGAAGTAGGTCTCAGCTTCCAAAAAAATTGACGGCTTATCCTTGCTTGCTCCGTGACCTTGTTCCTCCCTAAGTAGCTTTCTTTCTAAAGGGGGGGTCCCCCCAAAGAAGAATTTCTTATAGCTCCTTTCCGTGGTTGCGGTCTGGTCAAGTGATCCTTAGAGAAAGACGATTCCGTCCTGGGATTAGGGCATAAAGCTCAGTAAGAGGTACATATTATCATATAGAAAGAAGCGTAGCGATTCGTACTCCTTTCGCGGGCAGGCAATAGAGTCCGCCGATAGGCGCAAGCAAGCGTAGCGAATCACATAGAGAAGCCCTACCTGCCAGCGCGCAGATAGATAGGGCGGGCGAGGATGGATGTCTGAGCGGTTGAAAGAGTCGGTCTTGAAAACCGAAGTATTTTTGTTAATACCGGGGGTTCGAATCCCTCTCCATCCGCGAGAAATAAGGTTAAGGTCCAGGATTCCGTTACCTGCAATGAAAGCAGGTTTCAGTTCGATCAAGGTTGCAATCCGATTAAGAAGTAGGGGAGAAATCTACGGTGGAATCCAATTCAGGAGCCGGATTTACTGGCATTTCTTTCTCGGGATCTATTAGTTATTGTCCAACTCCTTTCGAGTAGAGAGGCAGAAATTCGACATTGTCAACTCCCTTGTGAAAAACCTCACTGTAAAATAGTAGAACAAGCGATTCGTAAAGCATTCACTAGTAAAATAGGGCCTTACCATTCCGCTAGTCCTAGGACTCAAGTAACATCGATTCATGTTCGTGTTAAGCATTTTTTTTCTCCATTCAAGAACCAGAAGCTTCCAAACGCGTGCCAAAGGGCTAATGAAAATAGGAAATAGTGGGCGCACTAGAGGGGGCCGGCCAAAACCCAGAATTGACCGAAACCGACATGAAAGCATAATAAATAGAAAATAGAACCAGAATATCCTAAAAATGAATCGCGAAATAGCACAACACACACCAAATCGAATTGAAAATAGACACGCTGAATACGAAATATGAATACGAAATCTTGGATGCTTGAAAATAGAGTTTACAAGCTCTTTCTTATTCGTTTTTATGATGTGACTCCAAGGCGGACGCCGCGCCGCCTTGACTTTATATAGATTTTCTTATCCTCTTTTTCCTATACCTAAAAGTGTACCTTCTTCTTGAAATAGCTTGACTTTCCTTTGGTATGGCTGGGCCCAGTAGACGTTAGTCTTGTGGGCTGGGTACTGTGCTCGTCTCCGAGCGAGCTGTCTTTTGTAGCAGTACAAAACCTAACCTATTGGATATTTCTGATTTGAACTTATACATAATAAATCTTGTGGTGTGCTTTTTCCTCCCTCCACAGCAAGCCTTGAGAGCTTCGCCTTTCCCATACAAGAAAAGAAGACTTGAGCTGACTATCTATGGCCAATTGGGTTTTCAAGGGAAATTGGTCTTGCCCCTTACATTTCGTGGGTATACTTTCGTTGTGCTAGAGCTATGATTTCTAGTGTGTGTGACGAGCCGGTCAATTTCAATATGCTCCTTAGGTCCACCTAAAGCTTAGCGATAATCGGTGCGATCTCCGTTCATGTGGCTAAGACAAAATACACTGTCTACCGCTCTGCCTTTTTCACTTGCTTTCTATTGAGGTTTCACTCAAGCCTCAGACTTCTTTTGACTCTCTTCCCTAGCAGCTCCCCGCTCTAGAGAAGAAGCAACTTGTTCAGGTCGGGACAAGCCTTCCTTGCAGACCAGAGTAATAGGCATCATATGGAGGTTGGGAGACTAGAGCTACTGGCCCCGCTCGCACGCAGTGAGACTCAGTCTTCTCGGGTCAGAGAGAGGTGCGCGCCAAGAACATCTCAATAGCCAGATCTACTTTTTTTTAATCAAGCCAAAATGACTAAAAAGAATAAAGCTTGGGTACAACGGGGGGAAAGCTGCTAGTAGAAAAGCTAGCAAAGTAGCCGCCGATGTGACTCTTACTACTTTTCCTTCCAAGAGCACCACCTAAAAGAAAAGCTTTTGCACTTTCATGTATGCCTCGCAGGCCAAAGAAAATCGCTTCTGTCCTTAAAAGAGAAGAATCAGCACTTCTATCTATTGAACTTCTTTCAGAATAGGGATCAGACTCAACTCAATTCCAAAATAGTCCGCCCTTCCCACTTGGGTAAAGAAAAAGACCTTATTATCCAACCAGTAGACTTGGTTCCACCCTTTCCCTATCGATTGAGCTACACGGTCTACCTTCTCAACTCTATCCTTTCACGGTGTCAATAGAGTCACCGTTTACTACCTATGGACTACCTAAGGAGCCACTTGATTTGCGTTAGGCCTCTCCCTCGTTTTTAGCTGTAATGGTTGCAAGGTATGTTTCATTCCTTTACTGTAATGAAAGTCGAGCCTTCACCCCCCTCTCGGTAAGGGAATAGAACCCAGCCCTAAGTTCTTATTGGATTTGTCTAGTCACCGCTACGCCCCTGATGTGATTCCTATAGCTGCTGCTTCCCTTCGAATGTGGCTTCTGCGGCTACGGTTCCTGGCTCCTACTTGAATATTTAGGGTGATGACTCATACAACCATTGGTCAAGGGAATCCTTTGATTCTTCCATTAGGAAACCCCTATTTAAGTACCGAACTATTTCAGTACCGAAAAACAAAGTCTAGTTTTGGGGGAGTGGGTCCCATCTTTATCAGAAATCTATTTGGAAAACGAAAGCAATAGGGGGATGTGATCCTTGTTTTTTATCCCAGTGAGTAACGTAGGCATGTTACGAACGAAAAGCACTATCGGACAAGAAATATCGTACGCGGAATAGAAGGGGAAGCCTTGTTTCAAATGGAGACTAAGTAACATGAAACAAACCAAAGCCAAATCAGCCGGTATGCCGGGCATGGGCCCTATGTCTTACGTAAGACACTAAGTGAGGATGAAATTAATACAAGGGGCAGAACATTATGCACATTTAATAGCAATAACTAAACCATTATCAAGCAGAATGAAATATTCTAGGTAAAGGTCTAAAGCCGGATGATAATTAGGGAACAGGAAGATATTAATTATTTCAAATCTGAGACATCTTAAATTGAAGCGGGTTCATCATCGGAATCATCATCATCTTAATCGGACAAACTTTTCTTATCCATCTGATACTTCATCCTCAACTTACACAGATTCAAAGAAAGATTCTTACAACTGATTCAATTTCACAAAAAAGAAACCACTCACACGAAACTGAAACTTCTCGAGACTCAATTGCACAAGATCTGCTGGATCGGCCAAAGATCCTAGTTACAAAGCTGGCTATACACTAGAGCAAGGGGTGCTCCGGTATAAAGAGAGGTTGTACATTGGGGGTGCGGAAAGGGTGGATAGAGAAAATCTTGAAGGAAATGCATGATTCTGCTACAGGGGGACGTTCTTTCTGGCATACTTGGTACATACCAACGCACCAAGAGGCTGTGCAATTGGCCTGGCATGAAGAAGAGTGTGCATGAGTATGTGAAATCTTGTTCAATCTGTCAGATGAACAAGGGGGCAAATTTCGCCCAGGATTATTCAAACCCGTTCCACTGCCAGCTGGTCCTTGGCAAGGGGTTAGCATGGATTTTCTTACTGGGCTACCCAAATCTGAGAACAAGGAGGTGATACTCGTGGTGGTGGATCGTCTCACCAAGTATGGTTACTTTATGGCGCTATCTAACCCGTTTTCAGCCCCAGCCCAGCCTTCATTCCCCTCATTAGCTTCTTCCCTCAGGATAGAATGTACGCCTTGCTCCCTGATTTATTCTTTCTCGCCTCACTTGCTGGAGTCTTCCTATTGTATTCTTCCGCACCAGGATCCTCCTCTTTGACTATGAGACTTGCGCTAGTTCTACCTATTTTATGTGATTACGATTGAGATAACCAACCTCTTTGGGTTTTCAAGGTCAAACCTTGCTTGTGGAGGCTTTTGAAGTGACGAGGCCTTTCTTTTCCTCGATTGTTGGCTTGGATTGGATAGTTCAGTGCGACGTGGTAAAGTGGATCGACCACGAGCTCCTACTTGGAAGCAAAGAAAAGCTAGGGTTAGTGTTTGTTGGAAGTAGCTTGACTCTTTCTTGACATTTCTTCTTTTGAAAAGAATACGACCTCGAACACTCTTTCTGCTCGCTTATCGCTCTGGTATGCAAGGGGAAGTAGCAAAGTAATACGTAAGCTAGTAAGATAAGATGGTACGGATTCTTTTACCAGCCGTTTGTCTTTCCCTCGATTCGTCTGTCCCTTCCTTCACTTGCCTTCCACTCTTTCTTTTACCTAAACCATATGCCTAAGGTCCAAGGGGAAGTTGTTTGCTAGGGTTTCTCTTACAATTCCTTTCCTTTTAGCTGCCTACGATAGGAGCAAACTCAATAGAAAAGAACATAGGTCAACCGTTAAATAGATAGAGTGGCCAACACACAAGCAAACAAGCTTAGGCGCTTACTAATCGAAGTCAAAGTCTACACATTTCTACGCTTCTCCTGAACTGAAACCAAAAGAAATACACGTAATATGAGTTTCTGAAATCAAGAGAAAAAGGGCTGTTCGAGAGTAGGTGCGCAGCACAGCATAATAGAAGTCCTTACCCAATCCGATCGCAAAGAAATAAAGTCACTCATTTCCATCTGCCTGCTGGCGCCATAGAAGGTAGGTTTGAAGTCTATACTTGGCCTGCTTACTCGTACTAAAGCGGTACATATCTGCTCAATCCCGGGCTAGAATGCAATCCCTAGTGGAAAAAATAGTGGTATGTTTGTTAGATGCGGCACCCTCCAGTGCTAGTCTTGTTACAGCCAAGCCAGCTACTTCTTTTCAAAGCTCTCCTCTTGCTTCGCCCTTTCTTCATGACAAGCCTGTTCAAAACAGATCCCGTACCAAGGCCTACATCGAGCTTTAGGTAATAGCTCGGTGGAAGAGTGCTATAAAAATTCGAAATGATCAAAGGCAGCAGTGGGCCTATTCGTCTAATGTAAGGTACTGGCATGAAAGCAAGCCCAAGCTGAGTCTGAATCCACCTCAGAAGTCAAAACTACACTAGAAAGTTTCTGAGAAAACTAGAAAATGAGAAGTATACGATAAGGCGAGTGAGAGAGTTACTTGACCGATAGGTTGAGTAAGTGAGGCAGGTTTGCTATCTTGATTCCTGCACTATTAAAGATCAATGCTTGGAGCGCGATAGGCGAGAAGCACTTTGAGAGTACGGCTACAAGCGCGGCTAATTCTCAAGATTGAGTTTCTCTAGCCAGTTCAATCAACAAGAGCTATTGTGGCTAATTCATTTGCTATTGGATTTACTGCTTGACCGCGTCCTCTTTTACTTGATGATTCTGCTTCTCCAGAGGAAGGATAGGTGGAAAGATGTCATTTAGGGTAGTAGACAAGGTCTTCCGTTGTTCTATCAGCATCAAGGTCTCTTTCTTTTTATAACCTTGCGGTGCAAGGGCACTCAATCTATTGAGAGCCTATAACCCGGAGGGAAAGCTCGACGAAGCAAATTATTTTATCTATTCGTAGCTGGCGGAGAATAGTGACGTTCTAAAAGATGGAAGAAATCCAACTACTCTACCACCCGGATACCTTGTGCCAAGCGGGCACCCAAAACGAAATGAAATCCCATTAATGTTTAAAACGCGCGCTCCACTAGAAATCCTACGATATAAATAGGTGTCGTGTCCTAAACTTCCAGGAAATGTTAGAATCCCACTGTATGACGCGCGCTTTCATTGAAAGCTAGAACTTACTTCTAGAATTCTCGCCTTCTTAGGTATTCCAACAGGCAACGGCAGGGGTCACTTCACTTCAGAAGGGGGGCTCGGGGAATCAGACGATAGGAAGAAGTCTACTATTGGAAGGGAAACCACAACAGGCTTAGGCGGGGAACTCCATTCTTATACCAAGGAAGAATCTAGGGTCTGCGAACGAGCCCTTAATTTCACGAATCGAAGCCAGGCTGGAAAGGAGCCGGTATGGATAGTAACGGCTGGAAACTCACTGGAATTTCACGGGGTTTTGGAATTAGTGGATAAATCATATATAATGAACTCGAAGCATCCATAAGAAAGTGGTTAAGCGATAATGGTGTTACCTTACCCCGGAGCAAAATCGGTTTGAACTATAAGGAAGCCGTCAAAAAAGTAGTTGAGCTTTTCTCGAAGTTTTTATTCCTTAGTCTCTAATCAGGAAGAGAGAATCTAGGTTAAGTACCGTTGAGATCAAGCACTTGCAAGTTGTTCGGAAGAGCGCAAAGAAAGATGGAAAGATAAGATCTATTTACTCGCAAACCAACTGTAAGAAGTACTCTACTACCTATCCTTCAGTTTACCTGGGTTTACTTACCCAGTTTCAGATCAAAGGTAACCCTCTAATGTGATTTCAGAATTTCTAACGAGGTGCAACCAGGGCTATCAACTAGTTTGCAGTCCGTCACCTTATGAAAATCTCTCTTGCCCGTACTCACAATGCGGGTAGGCCTGGATATAATGTTCTGGTCATAGTAGGGAATCAAAAACTTTTGAGGTTTCATAGGTGAGGACTTTCTTAGGATGGGCTGGTTACTATCGAAGGTTTGTGCGAGGAGTCTCACGGGTAGCTAGACCGATGACACAGTTGTTACAGAAGGGCCTTCCATTTGTGTGGGGAGAAAAGCAAGAGAGGACTTTCTCGGAGTTGAAGAAGTACTTAGTCTCTGCATCGATTCTAGTTATGCCAGTCCCAGAGAAAGATTAGACACTTTATACAGATGCTTCCCGGAATGGGCTTGGTGGTGTTCTCATGCAAGATGATGATCTCATAGCCTAAGGTTCACGACAGCTTCGATCCCACGAGCTGAACTACCCGACGCACGATTTGGAGTTAGCAACAGTGATATTTTCACTCAAGACCTGGCGACATTATCTTTTTGGGACAAAGTGCCGACCGAGTATTCACTGATCATCAGAGCCTCTAGTACATTTTCACACAGAAGGAGCTGAATTTGCGTCAGCGCCAATGGTTGGAATTAATGAAAGATTACGATCTGGCCAGTATTATGCAGGTAAGGCGAATGTAGTGACTGATGCTTTGAGTGGCAAGAGTAAAGTCAATTTGGTGAATCTCATAACAAGTAATGAGCGGCTGGTGGAAGAAATGCGACAATTGAATATATGGGTTAGAGCCTCAGAAGAAAGAATTTGTAGCTAAGCAAACAATGCGGATTCTCGAAGCTGGACCAAGTACACCTACGGCGACAAGTACAAGTGTGGTACTCATGCTCTCGGCGGTTTCAGTACAACCACGGGATAGAATTCGAGCAGCAGACGCTTTCTATGACGAAGGATCGGTTGAGGGTTAGTAGGAATCAAAAGGAGGTATACTCTTTTTGCCTTTCTTCTTTATTTTGGCCTTTTTTTGTTGTCTTGAGTATTAACGTGTTCTGATAGGGATTGAGGTACGAGCTAGTTGTACAGGTACAGGGCCTTAAATGTAAGAGAATGCTTACCTGTACCAGACCATAGGCGGGTAGGTCTCTGCATGGGGATTAAGCCCTAATTCAGCTTTGACTGGTCAGAGCCTCCAACCCCCATCTTTTTTCTTTACTAACAAAGCTGGGGAAGAGAACGGGCTTTGGCTAGGCTGGATCACCCTTTCAGGTCGACCACTTAGTAATTAGGCTACAAAATCTGTTAGTAATTCGGGTAGTAAGTAAGCTCATTATTTTCTCCTGCCCTTCCTCTTACCAAAGTGCTTTCTGCCTCCACTATTCCATTTGACCTGTGGACAACTTTCTCCCAAACCCAGCAAGCAGCTATTCCACGAGGATGCGAAGGCTAAGCCGATACAATGAAGTCTTCTTCTTAGGTATATGACACCAACTCACTTTGTCTGATGAGTGAATGAATGCAAGACTACCGGACTTAGCAGACACCTATGCTTCAAAACCTTAAAGAAAAGACAGACTTTCTAGGGATAGAAAACGTCAGAGGAGAAGGAAGGACATTACTTTTGAGCAAGAGATTCCGATGGGTGTGCGAAACGCGGTGAGCTTCTAATCCTATTTCAAAATGAGGATATAGTTGTAGCCTGAGGACCCATCCATGAAGGGAGCTTTGCTTCCTATGATGAGGTGTGGTCTATGATGACTTCAGTGATCGGCAGGGTCAAATCATCTTGAGGGCATGCTGCATGGAGGTCTCGGAAGTCGACACAGACTCGTATCTGCCCATTCTTCTTCTTGAGCGGGACGGGCAATCCAGTCGGCATTTTATTCATCTCGGATGAAAGCGGCATCCATAAGCTTACCGGCCTCGGCAGTGACCTTTTCCCCCAACTCGATTCTCATTCTTTGGGGAGCCTGTTTCACTGCTTTAGCTAGTAAAAGAGTTGGCATCTCGAGTTATTACTTGTAGGCAAGTAGAGTGGTGCGAGAAAGCAATAGGCATATAGATACCGAGGCATATAGATACCTTAGGAGGTAAGCTAGGTAAGAAATTCAAGTTGTATGTGGAAGCAGAGATAGATTCCTAACTAATAGAAGAGATAGGAACAAAGCAAATAGTTCAATCCCAACAAGTTGTTGTTCAGTGTTTCAAGTTTTTTCCGTCGCTTGTCTTCTAAAGAAAAGTTTGTAGTAAGGAGAGAGTAGTGTAGTTTCTAACTTCATTAGTGTAGTTTGTAAAGCTAGAATCAGTTTCAACAAGCAAGTTCTTTCTTGCCTAGTTGACAAGGCGCGCAGCGGTAGAATTAAGTTACGAAGAAAAGAATGTAGTGTACTTTATTAATCAAGTACTTTCGGAAGTAGTAAGGTTAAAACCCTCCCTAGCTACCAATAAAATCAGTGTTGAAAGCATACCATCCCTTTTCACTCTATACATTAGTAGTTACTCACTGGATCGAAGTCGAAGTCAGAAAGTAGTATGGGTATGGGAGTTTGACATGTTCAAAAAAAAAACTATGCCGGAGTCAAAGAGTACCTAAGTTATGAATGTTCTCTTTTGACTTAGACTTTCTTATCCGGACGCTCTTTTGCTAACATACAACTATAGTAGGAGTGGGCTTACTTAGGCTGAAGCAGCACAAAGTTATACATGAGGAAAGCCACTTTACAGGAAGTAGGGTACCGGTAGTGAATGGGGTCAGAGAATGAGGGAAGAAGGACGGGCTGGATTAGAAAGAGGGAATTTCACGCTCCTTCTTATTAAAGCACTTAAGCATAATAAGCCCATTACAGCAATCGACGACCTACCTACGTCAGTGTGGGTTTAAAAGGGACTGCACTTTATTAGGTTATTAGTTTTATTTTGATCTGCCATCATAGATGTTGTGGATGAGACCATGTGTTGTTGGAAGCACTTGTTGAGGCTGAAGGCGTGAGAGGAGAGTGCGAGCCAGGATTAGTATAAACAGTTGAAGCGACTTAGCCGGCAGCCGAGACAGGATCTCTATCACCAGATCGCTCGTCTGGGAGTGTGCAACTGCAGCTCGCTTTACTCTTTGATTCTGGAGTAGAAGCTATTTTCTATTCTTTTCGAATAACTCCACTAATGAATTGAACCCACGGTGCTTTATGGTTTTGTATAAGTTTACATGCCAGTTTGCCCAAAAAAGCATAATTTGAAGCTCTCTTACTAACTAAGGGCACCCAAACCAAGCACCATAGGCCTTTGGTTTACATAAAAGATCCCAGACCATAAGAGAAGTTAGAATCCAATGCCTCGTTTCCCCCTGAAAGACAGGTAAGAACTACAACGCTGGGTAGATAAAAGAAACTCAAGCAGTAAGAGGACAAGAAGACCCACCCGAGATAAATTAATCTATTAAGAAGATACAGCTAGGGCAAGAAGAGCTAATTACCTAGGGCATGAGACATAAAAGAAAGACTCTATCAATTATCCTGTCTTCTCATCTTATTAGCAACTTCAAAAGAGATGCAAGCACTGAAGTTGAAGTCTCAAACTCTATCCTGGTTTAATTAACTGTGACTAAAGAACTAGCTAACTTGAAAAGATTTCCTTTACTACTTAACTTGCTAACCGGAAGGGCTTTCCTACTAAGAGACAAAGTCCGGGTTCAAACTCCTCATTAACTCTTCTTTCAGGGTGAAATTGTACCTACCTATTGGAAAAGCGCTATTAACTACTCTACTTCGACTATCCCATACACATCCTCTTGCTTCAATTGGAGGACGCCGCTATGTAATAAGTTTGAAGATACCCATACCGACTATGATCCGGACAAGAGCTACTACTTTACAAAAGAGCTACTTCAACAACTACTTATTCGGTCTGCTTTCGGTTTCAAGAAGAACTACTGCCTTTCCAATAGGTCTTCCTTCAACTACTATGATCCTGCCAAAAGCTTATTCCCCTCATTCCAAAGTGGGTTTTCCCGGCGAGGGCTGAGGTTGTCTGTTGTTTCAAAGCACAGAGTAGGCTTTGGCGAACCCATGCCTGGGCTTATAAGTAGAGTTTTCATTCTTTTTTTGATGGTGCTCAATCCGCTTGGCACGAAAGAAGGAAAGCCTGCTTCCTTTTGCGCCGGTACAGAAGGCATGTGGCATAGGATACTTACTTATGGCACTTTACCCGATAAACAACTGTCTGTTCTTCACCCTTCTTCTTTCTCATCTACATTAAACACGTATTGCTTGGAAAAAACTACACTGTTGTCTTTCCCCGATATTCTTATATACCAAGTCCCACCTGCCTTGTAGGAAATGGCAAAGGGCATGCCTCTTACTAAGCCTTGGGCATTCTTTTGAATAAAGACAGATGGGGCAATAATCATTTAATGCTCTGTGAGGGCAGGTACTTCTTCTTCTTTCAAATAAGGTAGAGTATGCCATCACCCAGAAGTGCAGGTGCATTAAACTTTGGCTTTGCCTTGTTTCCCCGAAGACAAGAACCTTGACTGTGGCTAAGGAACTTTAGTAGGCTTGCTTGTGTATGCTTCTTCCTTCTAGTTCCACTTTTGGTTATGCCCTTCGCAGTTCTCCCTTTACTTTAAGACCTGAGGTGCAGGGAGTCTTGCTCCATTTTGATTTCGATCTCCGCTATAGGGACCTACTTCAAAGCTTGCAGCTATCTCTAATAATACCTTATGAAAAAGATTATTTACTCTAGTGGTCTTTAGCTCTTTTGTCTTATCTGGCTCGTAGATTTCTCTTTGAACTAGTGCTATTCCATTCCTACCTGTTAGAATTCCTTTTTGAGGTCTTTCTTTCAATAACAGAATTTCAATAACCTTGAGTAACAGGAAATCTGACTGTCTGCGCGAAAGCAAGTATTACTTTTGCTATAGGCTGGCATAAAAAAGTGGCAATGGTTCAGTTCTTTATTAGGGAAAATGGGATTTAGGACTTTTGCACATAGGGGCGGACTACTTTTTCATGGTTGTAAGCTGGTCTTCTTAGGGAAAAAACCAAGTAGGACTTTTGCATATAGGCTGGCATAAAAAGTTCATTTGCAAAATGCACTTACTTAGGGAAAATCCGGGTAGGACGTTTTTCACGGTGTTTTCTAATTTTGCAATAAATTGGCAAGCTCCTTAGATAGAAAATCCAATTATGCCATTTTGACCGAGCAAGAAAACGGATGAGCGCTCTAACGCTTTAGGCTTTCGCGCAGTGCAGCCTAAGCTTGTTTGTTTCATGCAAAAGTAAAAAACGAGGACTGTTTTGTTCCTTTCCATCCCATTATGCCTTTTTGACCGACCGGGAAACCTACCTACTTGACTGACCTGTGAATACCTCGGTAACTCTCTACTAGAAGATGCAGAAGTGAAGCAAGAAGCAACGTATTAAATAAGACTTGGGAGTACTTAACTTAACACTAGGTATGTGTTTTCTTTTTTCATGTCTTAGAGTTCGATACCGGTACAGGGACTGACTACTACTCTACTATTGAGGAAAAGTCTAATGGTGCAGGGCATGCGCATGTAACGAATTGAATTCCTTTCTATTGTCCTACTCTTTTACTACTATGCGTATTTCAGCCAGTTAAGTTGAGGTAGCTCTCCTGCCTACTAAGTTCAGTCTCTTCGCTTTGAGAAAAAGCACCAACCCCTACCTAATATGAAAAGGGACAAGTCTAAAGCATGGAAGGTACTCACTCATATCTTATTTGCCACTTGAACTTTCACCCACCCAACCAACCACTGCTACAGAAAAAGCCGGAAGTGAAACGACAGGAGTTGAGCGAGAAGCACTCAGTTTACCTACAGGCTGCACTCCTTCTCTTAGAGTCAGTGACCCGCATCTTCTCAGAAGCTCTAGAAAATTTACCATTTGTATTTTCTACCTTTCTGATGGGCTTAGTATCCAAAAGCAGCATGAGTCGGAGAAAGGCATAGACTCTCTTCTTTCCTTGAACAGTGTACCATGAAACTAAGCAGAACCTTCCCCCGGTAAACCGCGAGAGCTCAACCTCTCCTTTGATCCCAGTGAGTAACTACTAATGTGTAGAACGAAAAGGGGCATTAGGAAGTTGAACAGCGGGCCCCCATGTAGAGCTCGCTAGGATGAGATGTTAAGGATTGAGTCCAAAAGAGGCCTAGTAAACAGCAATTGGATATAGATAGGTCCCCGGGGAGTGTTAGGCTCAGAAAGAATGTGGAAAAAGGCCGGATCAGTTACAAGCCAAGACCTTGTCTCCCATGGAGGTATAGGGGATAAGATCAAAAATGATGTTTAGGAATAAGACGAAAGATCGATCATGATTGAGTAAGCTTACTTGGTGAGCATTTCATCTGAAAGTCCCCCACTGCTCTAGAAAATCCAGGAAATCCCCAAGAGAGAGGTACGATGGCAATTAAGTTCAATCCTGACCGATGAGAAAGGTTTACTTTCTTTCTTTGGTACTGCATAAACTCATATATACAGAAAATGAAAAGATTCCACACAACAGAGATGACTGGAAAGAGAACTCTTTCCAAAATAAGGTGAGATTCTCTTTCTTAATAGACGTCAGTCTATGGCCCATCTTCGTCTCCCCCTCCATCAGCTTATTCAAGGGTGCATTCGTAAGTTTTCCATTTTTTTCTAAATTACTGGAGGCGAACCCTCCGCCCAGCTTCTCAGAGCCTACTATTGCATGTTCCATACCTCAACGAAGTGGGTGCCAAGTCTTTCCCGATCTCACTTATAGGATTGCTAATTGCCTCCCTGGGAAAACAGATCTCACATGAACGTTAGGACTTTCCGACACAAAGGGAGTCAAGCGGATGGAAAAGGCAGAATTCAAGGAAGATCAGCATTAGGAGTCATGACTCCGCCCTATCCATGATATTATAAGAATAGGCTATGAACTCGGATGCCAAAGCAAAGGATGGATTTCAGGAAAAGACAAGCAACTCTCATGCTCTCGCTCCTTTAGATAGCTTGACTCTAGCAAGCACGTTTTTCTGGATAGGACTGAAACTCAATAGGGCAAAATTGGGTTTTTTGAAAAAAAGTAACCATTGGGTTACCGGTTTCATTATAGAAACAGAAGTTCATTACAAACAAAAGAAATGCAACCCCTAACTCAAAACACACAATTCAAAATCCCTTAACCCATAGCAGCTACAGACTGCATCAAAATTGAGAAACTACGAAATGCATCCCCTTAAGAAAAAAACACAGAATTGCAAAGACTAAACATCAGACAATTTATAGCCTCTTAAAACCCCAGCTTTTAACATTGTAACTAATAGAACTAAACAAATATCACTCTAAGTCTTCCAGCGGCATAATTCTCTCATGTGCATCATCTTCATTGTCTCCAACTCCAGCACCCAGTAGATCTCCTGGCAGCAGCATCTGTATGGGTATCTCATCCCATTGCTGAGGGAGCCACTTAAACACCAAATTCCTCTCTGCATGCTTGATTAAACCTGTCCAGTAATCAACCAAACTATTAATCAACAGTAAAATATTTCTCAGACTCTTTCTACTGGAATTTTGAAAGATTATACTATTTCTATGAGTCCAAATTGTCCAACAGAAAGCACTAAACACTAGTAAAAAGGAATGCATATCCACCACAGACAAAGAATGAGCAAAATGCATAATATCACTAACGCCAGACCAATTTGTATAACAATTCTGAGCATCCCCAAGCCAAAACCAGATGTGTCTAGCATAAACACAGTGTAAAAAGAGATGGTCTGTGGTTTCAATCTCTTGGCAAAAACAACACTGGCCTGACCCTTGCCAACCCCCTTTCAACAGATTTTTTTTTGTTAACACCCTGTCATGTTCCAACAACCACATAAAGACTTGAATTTTATGTGGTACAGGCACTTTCCACCAGGTCAAAGAGTGAGGGATAGTAACACCCCCATAAGCTAAGAAAGAATAAGCTGAGCTGGTGCTAAATTTTCCTGAACTATTCCATCTCCATAAAATTGGATCTTCCCCACCCTGAAAGACTATTTTAGATATTATTGTTTTGAACTCTCCCCAATCCATTAAGTCCCTGCCTGTCAGAATTCTCTTAAAAGTGAAAATCTCTCCATTAGACTGAAAAACTTCCTGCACAGAACAATTAGTATTAGTACAAACAGAATACAAGGAATGAAATAAGGTAGCTAAAGAACATTCACCAAACCAAATGTGATGCCAAAAAGAAATTGACAAACCATTGCCAATGTGGTATCTACTAGAAACTTGACCTATACCAGCCACTTTTTGAATGTTTGACCAGAAAAAAGAAATCTTACCCTGCGGATTTGACCCATAATATTTCTTCCTAATCAACTTTTTCCATAAGGAACAACAACTATTGTCTGAAAATTGAAACCACCACTTCAACAGAAAAGCAATATTCATATTATGAAAATTGAAAGCACCTAAACCTCCCATTTCCTTAGGGCTGCAAACCCTAAGCCAATTAACCAGACTATACTTCTTTCTAGGCCCTGCATTACCTTGCCAGAACAAATTTCTTATAATAGCATCCATCTTTTTACACACTTTCTGAGGCAATCTATAAATTTCGAAAGTGTAAAGAGAAATAGAACTTAAAACAGAATTCCACAAAGTCATTCTACCTCCAATTGAGAAAAGGGAACCTTTCCAAGTTTGCAATTTGCTAGCAATCTTATCAACAATTTTATCCCAGTCTGAACTAAGAAGCTTCTGAAAATGCAAAGGTAACCCTAAGTAATCTAGGGGGAAGACTCCTACTTTACACCTAAACAAACTAGCTAACCTTTGAGCCTCTTCTACAGAGATATTAATAGGGATCAGTTCAGTTTTATGAAAATTGATTTTGATCCCTGAGAGAGCCTCAAAACCTACCATAGCCCAAAAGACATGTTCTATATTTTTCTCATCAGCTTCTAGAAATAAAATGGTATCATCGGCATAGTGGATATTGGTCAAGGCTTTACCCTCAATCAAGGGAGGTCCAAGTCCTCTAATCATATCTAATTGTCTACCCTTGCTAAACATTCTAGATAAAGAATCAGCAACAATATCAAAAAGAAAAGGGGCTTGCCGCCTTGCCTTAGCCCTCTTTTGCAGGGAAAGTTGATAGTAAGGGTATCATTAATATTAATACAAGTAAGAGCACTACTGCATAACATTCTAATCCAACTAATCCATTTTTCTCCAAAACCCCTACATCTAAGTATGTCTATGAGATAAGCCCAATTCACTCTATCATACGCCTTCTCAAAATCAATTTTCATCACTACCCCTTTTTGATTACTATGTTTACAGGAGTGTATAACCTCCTGAGCTACCACTACATTATCCAGAATATTTCTATTTCTAAGAAACCCAGACTGTACCTGATCAATCAGCTTGTTCATCACTTTCTCAAGTCTAGCAGTTAGAATTCTAGAAATAATTTGAACACTACAATTAATCAGACTAATGCGTCTAAACTTTTGAATAACCTTAGCTTCTCTTTCTTTAGGCATTAAGCAAATCATTGCTTTGTTGAGTTTGATGAGCTGTAAGGAACCATCATAAAAAGCAGTAACTAAACTATGCAAATCATCCTTCACTAACTCCCAAAACTGTTGATAAAAACTAAAAGGTAATCCATCAGGGCCAGGGGAGGGGCACCATCAGGTTCAGAATCAAACACTGCTTCAGAAATCTCAGAGGTTGAGAAGGGTTGCTCTAGAAGGGTGTTTTCAGAACTACTAAGACAAGGTTCATTTTACCAAAAATTTTCTAACATAGTAGCTCCTACCACTCCAGCTTGACCTATGAGATTTTTCTAATAGGAAAAGATATGTTGTTCAATCACTTTTGGCTCATCTGTTACCTGACCATCAATTTCTAAGGAGTAAATGTTTTTTTTTGCTTCTAGTAGTGGCAATTTTATGGAAATAAGCTGTGTTTCAATCCCCTTCTTTGAGCCACTTATCTTTACTTCTATGTTTCCAATATCTCTCCTCTTGTAAATATATAGCATCTAAAATATCCTTACAATTCTGCCCACTATTCCTTTCTTCTACAGTTAAGTCCCTATTTTATTGAGTTCTCTCAAGTTGATGTAACAATTCTAATGCTTCTTTTTTTTCTCTTTTCCTAGCACTATCATAATTTTGTCTCCAACCAACCATCCTTTTTTTGAGATGCTTCATTTTATTAAGCCAACTATTTCCTATGTTTGCATCTAAAGGACACTCTTGCCACAATTTACAGACCAATTCTCTAAAACCCTCTTCATGCAGCCATAAGGGATCAAACCTAAATAGCTTTGCTTGAGACTTCCTATTCCCAGTATCAAACACTAAAGGGCAATGGTCAGAACCAAGTTTTTCAAAATCTGAAACTGGACAGTAATTATACTGATTATCCCAACACATATTACCCAAAAATCTATCTAGCAAAGCAAAACAAGCACCACTAGACCAAGTATATTTCCTGTGTTGCAATTTCTATTCTAACAAACAATGATCATTAATGAACTTATTAAATTTCCTACTGAATCTAAAATTGAAATTACTACCTGACTTTTCAGCCCTGCTCCTAAGTGCATTGAAATCTCCACTGAGAAGCCACTGCCCTTGCCAGTTGTTACCTATTTTCTGAAGCTCTTGCCAGAATTGATTGAGATTTCAAAGAAAAGTTCACTGGACCATAAACTACAGTGTACAGAAAAATGTTATTATTTTGTCTATCTAACAATTCAAGAGTTATGGAAAAGGTATGTTGTTCTACTCTGAGAACTCTAATGGTAGCACTATTACAACCAAACAAAATCCCCCCTGATCTCCCTTGGGAGGGTGTCCAAAACCAATCATCTATATGAACACTAATTGACCTGAAAAGTCTGGTAGTAAAGGACTCTTTTTTTGTTTCTTGTATTGCCACAATATCAAACCTCATCTCCCTAATGGTATCATTTAGTTGTTGTCTCTTTCTAGTACAATTAATACCTCTTGCATTCCAATTGAATATCTTCATGAAAAAGGTATCCCCCCCTGATCTACCTGAACACGAGTAACTACCTCTGAACTAGACTTATTCCTATCTAAAATATGTGTTAAAATATCTTCAAAAGAAGGTCTACTCATTTTTTGCACCTCTTCTATTATTTGCCTAGCTTGATCTCTATCTCTGCCTAAATTAATCCTATACACCTTGAACATATCAATAATCTCATCTACAGTCAACCTAGTAAAAGGGAATTGATTCTGGAGAGGTATACCTTTAGGCTTACCTACAGTAGACTGATTAGCTACTCTATTCTGTGCCTTACTCATGATGGAAGCATTGATGTTTTGTATTTTCAGCCTAATACTTCTCCTCACCCCCAGAGAATCATCAAAAATGGGGTTGGAAGTAGCTACAAGAGACTTAGTGCCAGCTGCTGTTTTAGGCTCTAACTCACTGCTACTATCTTCAATCTAAATTGGGCCCTCTAGAGTTACAATCACTCCCTTATCTGTTTCAGTAGCAAGTGTATCCACACCAGATTGGGGTGTCACATTCCCTTCAGTATCTTTCACACCCCCATTGTCAGAAGAGGAGATTGGCACTGGAGATGAGTGTAAAATCACTGGAGTGATAGCAACTGGAGAGTGCTGTCTCTCTTGATAGGGAGTGCCATCATTTTGCACCTGCTGGAATATAGCATCTATGGTACCAGGGATAATCTGCTTGACTACCTTTGTGGATTGAATAGAGCTCTGATTGTGTGTCAAGGTAGTTGTTGGAGTTGCTTGTTCAGGGAGGGGGTCTGTTTGCATGGGCTCCACACCTTTCCCCTTGAGAGGAGTGTTAGAGTGAGATGACTCACTGTTTCTTGGGGGGGCCTGGCATCTGCTCTGGGTGGCCTATCACTGCCACTGTCAGGCCTCTCTTGCCTCTGAGGCTGACCAGCATCTCTCCCCCTTCTCTGTCCTCCATCCCCAAATCTAGCTTCCACTTCAAACTCAATGTTATACCTCTCTGTTTCCCCCCACTGATTGGTGTAGGGGATCCATGCTGTTGCAGGGATGTGATGGGGATCACAAACCCCCACTCTCACCCTTGCATATCTAAAATCCAAATGTTCGTTCTGCAGTTTGTGGATCTAACTCAAAGACCACACCTCCCCATTTGGCAAAAAGAGTTTGAAATTCTGGAAAATGCCCAAGTTTAATGGGGAAGTTGTAAACCCTAACCCACACAGAGATTAATTGAGCACCAGCATCCACTGCAGGGTCCCATGGAGAAATTCTGACCTCTTGATTTTCCAATCGAATAGTTTGTCTTGCCAATGCTGGCTGAAGCCACCCTGGTGGAGCTTCAATTAGATACTTCCAGTCTTCATAAGGCCTCACCACTCAATAGGGCAAAATAGATCCCTCATTTTCGAACGAGTTGCTCTTCGATACCATAAAGTAGCTCAGAGTTGTCTTCCAGCATGGCCTAATAGAAAATCTCGCATAGAGTAGTAGGTTGAAGTAGCTCTCCAATGGGCAGCTATATCTGGTCTTTACATCCTACGCCTTCCCATCAATCAATACCAATGGATCTTTCCTATGAAATAGAAGAATGCATGCCCTGTGGGCGGACTCTAACCTTGATGAGGAAGAGAAAGAACTGGGAGTATGAGGACCACTAACAGGGATATCCTTGGCTTATGTCAATTTCTGGGCTACCAGTCAAATCAGAATTATTGAATTTGTGGTACCACTTGTGAAGTAAGAAACAAGCACATTATTGCATATATAATGCAAACTCGATTCTGTCTTCTCTTCCTTCCAATAGCAACATATATAAGTGTTATAAGCTATTTTATTACCCGATATGAAGCCATCTATACGGAGTATGCTTTCGTACCGTTCCCGATCGCATATCTCCGTAACAGAACTACGTGGATAAATCCCGAATCTCCCATAAAGAGAGTTCATGAGTATTTTTTATACGAAGGAAAGCCCATCGTTGCCCTTTTGTTTAGCAAGGATTCTTTTATTATAAAGCGTGCTTACGAAGCTGTCAAAGACGCCGTAGCCCTTTTCATAGAGATACCCCCTAGGAGGGTAAACTTCATATCCAACAGACTGGGCTAACTTGAGTTCCGAGCTATAGTAAACACCGAAGAACCTCCAAGTAGGAAAGAGAAGTGCACTTCTGTCTCGACTCCTATAAGGGAGCAATGGCCTCTTTATGAAAGCTGGGCAGTCTATGTACGCCTCTCAAAATCCATGCTCGCCCTCTAGCGGTCTTCCTTTGAAATTACCGACCCAGCAGGCTTCAGAGAAGGTAAACTGTTGGTCTGAAGAAGGCCCCATCCATAAGACAGGTAATGGATAACAAACAGGGGTGTCCAAGTGAATAGAGAAGGGAGGGTTCTATCATTTCGTAAAGATGGAGTGAGCTATGGCCTGTGATTTCAGGGCGTTTCGAAGGAAGAGATGGATTTCTCTGCGGAAGTTCAAACAGCGCAACAGTGCGTGACCTTCACAGGCACATTCGTTCTACACAGACAAGTAACTACTTAATGCATGTTAAGAGTTTCAAGCCAGCGAGTAACTACGGCCGGCCCCTAACTCGAGCGAGTCACTACGTGACTAACTGGTAAGATAGGAGCTCTTAAGGTCGTGCTATGCCTGCTTTGCAGGAGAGTCGTAGTCGAAGGGAAGTCAACCCTACGCGGAAGAAGAGAGTAAAGTAAAGCTATCTCTATGGCTAGGCCCAATTAAGTATCGTTCGATTGATAGTAGTATTGAATAAGATAGTCATGGTATGCGGTTTTGCCGGTTTCTAAGAAGGAGTAAAAGCAGCAACGCACTCTCGAGCAAGGCCGCCAAGGCACTCTCGGGCAAGAGTGAAACACTCGAAGAACAACAGCTGAGACGATTGAGCATTGAAAGAAGTACTCACCCTGTGAGTAACGTAGAATGTGTAGAACAAAGAAGGCTGGGAGCACTCTTTCTTATACATTTGCTCGGTTGACTGAGTGCATTTACTAGCATTTTCTTTTCCTTTGAGATAGGAATCCATAATAGTTAAGATTCTAACTCTTGCCCGGCGTGGGGGCATAGGAACAGAGCTTTATCCAAACTAGAGGGAGTCAGTATCAGTCTTGTTACAATCATATCCACTGATCTCTGTGTACAGGCAGATCCTTACATTCGCAGTAATAGCAGCTGCAATTTGAACCGCGAATAGCTTACTGTCTCCCGACCCTTCATCAGGATGAGACCAGTAAGAGCATAAAATTTTTCTATGGCTCAAAGAGTGTGCAGACAATACAGCTTTTTCTCTATATATCATAGAGTATCTTTCAACAGTGCATAATTCAGTGACTGTCGAAGTTATTCCAAATCTTTCATACAACGACTGAAGAAGTATCTCGCAAAGAAAAGACATTAAAACTTTTCTTTCTTTTTTGGCTTGAGTACTCTGATAGGTAGGCGCGTCCACAAATGGCGCAAACAGACCTTTTGCCTCTGTGTACATATACCCCCGGAGCGGGGAAACCTTAGATCCCAGATTTATGGCAATCTTGAGTTCCTCACTGTAGTAAACTCCGAAGAATCTTCCAGTAGGGAAGAAAATCTGTCCATCTTTTTTACGGCAAGGGAGGAAAGGTATTGTAATACCAATAGGGCAGACTATTTCGGCTTCCACAAAGCCATAGATTGAGTCCAACCTTTGATTGCTTAAATCCCCGTACCACTTAGGTTTACCAATAGGCATAGAAAAGGGTTTCATCACAAAAGGATATAGAGAGCGGACGTAAGAGTATGACTCTGGTGGCATGGAAAGATCAGGGAGATCCCCCAAATATCCTTTCCTGATAAAGGAATCAACATTTGCGGTTGGGATATTAATGGGATAGGCCGCAACATCTCAAAATTTCTCCTTCCGAAAAATGGATAATGCAAGGGAAGAAATAGTAATTTGATTCAAAAGATCAACATGAAATTCTTTGCTTATAAGATCTTGAGCTTTTAGCATGATCCCTGCTAAGATAAGAATCTCCTGTCTCAGGACAAGGATTAATTCGTCTTTAATTCAAGGAAGATTATCTTTTGTTATAGTCTCAAAATCAATTTTTCCCTTTACTCCAAGCTCGGGGCAGAGATCCTTAGCTAATGACTCTAAGTTACTAGCTATCTCTTTATATGAGTTTCGAAATATAAAACAATCCCGCGGGCAATAGTAAACTTTTAGTTCATATAGTTCACCATTCCTCATTAGAGGCTTTATTTTCAAGTTACTATGATTGTGTACAAGATGTACAGTTAATAGTAAGAGAATTCCATCTAATTTACGTAGATTATGTACGTAACCCACGGAGCACCCCCTTTGCTTTTTAACAACTGCCTCTACATGCTTTATAAAGCTGGAGAGAATTCGAGTACTACGATCTTGATATGAAAAGAGATTCAGATGATCTTCGGAGAACCATGTAACTAAATCATTAGGATTTATATCCTCAGCGGGACAACATTGGAGAAGTCCAATAGCGAATACCACATTCTCCTCGTGAGAATTGAGAATTGTTTCGAAATCTGCCAGAAAGAAAGGTTTTGTCTTTTCGACAGATTTACTCTTTAGCTGGTGTATAATAGAACACTTATTGTTTTTCTTATGGGTAGCATTTTCTTGCTGCACAGGAACCTCATAAAGCGTTCGTATGCAGTTTTTTTCTCCGAATAATGAACCCCATTGGATGGCTAAAGCTTTATAAAAAAGCTCTCTTTTTCCCCCGGATTGGAAACAGGCCGCCCATTCTCAAAATGGGTGAATGGCTTAATTTTCATTATTCTATTATTAATAATGCCGCTAGAAGGAGCGTACCCTCTTTGAATTATTTCATATATATACGAATATGCAGATTTTTCACAAAAACAGGGTGCGGCATCCCAGATTCCTCAGTGAAGTTGATGGCTTCGCCTCCTATTGAGAAAGTAGCGTGACTCTTGTCATTCATGGAGACTGAGTAAGAAGCTATTTTGACAAGTGATCTTTTTACGATTTTCTAACAAAGCAGTTCAACAAGCGTTGTGATGAGGATTTCTTAAATGTAGCCACAATCGTAAACATATACCGGAGACATAGTCATCCGTGACTGAGTCAGTTGGATTTGCACTTCGAAGATTCCTTCTTTATGTCGTTTTAGATAAAAACGGCAAAAGTCCGGAGCATAAAACAGATTAGTCACTTCTCTCCATCCTTCCGTGTTTGGAAAAGTGGACATTCGTTTGGTCAAAATTGAATTTCTCACTTCACATCTTTGTCAAAATAAACCTTTGATTCCATAGAAAAAATCCGTTTTCCCTCAGCTTGAAAAGTTTGAGCACAAGTTGGAGATCCACGGAGCTGGGTATTTTTCAGTCAAACTCATGACCACAAGTTACGTACTACCCTGGCGGCTGGAGTTCATCTTTCTTTCAGTGAAGATAGAAGCCTTTCCAGAGCGGAATAGGCCTTCCGGGCCTTATATATATAGCCCGTCAAGCAATAACGAAAGGTGCCTTGTGGGGACCTACCTGCTCGCATCCCCGGCGTTGTGTCGATGGACCCAAGCGCAAGAATAGATCAGCGGTTTTCCGTAGAAACCCATTGGGTACCCAACCTACCCATGTCCCCAAACCAAAATCAGGAGTTTATTCTCCACTAGTGGCTAGCTAAGGTTTGTTCCAAAAGAAGCCTACTACCGTACTAAAGGTGCACCAAAGTTTGGTGATACCTCGAAATCTCTCTGTATTATTGCGCATTTTTCGTCATGTTCATTCTGTTCCTTTAGGAACATGAGAATCGATCCACGGATCGGTTTTTTCTTCTCATTCCGTTCCGGGAAATGCGGATCATTTGGTTTCGTTGCTTTTTTCCCAGTGTTAAGCATAACCCATTTTAGTTCAATGTGGAATGGATTGGAAAGAAATCAACTTACAATGTGGAATGGATTGGAAAGAAATCAACTTATATTATAAGAAAACAAAACCCCACCTGACGTCTTTCCCCATTAGTAGGTCTCGCCTCCCAAAGACCTACCTCGCTTTTTCCTACCCTTACCAAGTGATCAAAACAAGTGAGTGTATTTTTTTGATACACTATTCTGGCGGGCTTTTACCATGTCTCCCGAACAATTTCAGTACATATGGCGCAAGACGATTTCACATATCGAGGTCAGAAAGGGATCGGGTGTTTTCACGTCTCACCATAGTGCCCGCTTTGTCTTGATGGTAGATTGAGAAACAAAAAGGGCGTAGCGAACCAATTCCAAATAATCAAAACTAATCATACAAACTACACTATATATGAGTTTATGAAAAAAAGAAGTGAAAACAGAAGCTTCAGCACTAGCTTGATAAATGACAAGAACTCTACTAGCCAGCCGTGCTTTTTACTATGTTCTATCCTGTGCTCTGGCAAAGCTACCAAATGCTTCGGCTTTTTATTACGCATCTTTCAATAAATACCCCTCCCGTGCAGATGCATACTACACACCCATTTTGATATGCTGCTATGACATCTCAAATATTAGTGACTTAGCCTCCATACCTTTGCTAGCTATTATGCATAAACCAGTGCTGCCCTACCCTAGTGCTGACTTCTATCTCTACTTCTCACTCAGTAGATGAACTAGCCCTAGCTCATGCTTTGTACTATTTTTCCGCCCAGTGAGTAACGTATAATGTTACGAACGAAAAGGCCCAATCTTTCATGAGTGTTGGTTCATGAAGTCTGCTCTTTCTTGAATAGTAGTCGCAAGCTCTACCATCCATATTTGAGTAGCTGTACTTTATTTTCAATAGGTTCGTTCATTATGTTGTTCTGTTCTTCCGTGCAATAATAAGTCCCCTACATTCCTAGCAACCAACCTTTTCTATAGACTTCTTTAACCTGTGTCATGCCACCCACGCGGGAAGCCCAGAAAGTACTACTCAGTGAGAGCAATCCAGCGTTCATTGATAATAGAGAAATCACCTTATTAGCATGCATGCCCATATCAAGGCATTAAATAAAGGCTTTCCGTCTCTCAGGGGGTAGGTTCCTTTTTGCCATCCATGATTCTATTGATATGTTTTGACTATTCTCTCTGCATGGTTAGTTGATTCTTTAGCAAGCATATGTTTTATATTGGTCCAAACCCCAACGAAATGGTTAGGCGCGGAGCGTTGACACGAAGATAACTAGCTCACCGAAGTATCTTTACATTGACCTATCTACTGAGTTCCATTCCTTTGCCCTGAGTGGGTGGGGATTGCTCCCTTACTTTCTTATGGGCTCGCTCCTTCACCTTCTGGCGCGCTAGAATAGAAGTAAGAGATACGAGGTAAATGAAAAGACAGGCAGGCAAATGGAGAGATAGCTTGTCTAGAAGAGCTTCCATTGAAAATGATGATCCGGTCACCCCTCTGTTGGAATGGGTTCCTCACAAGAAGTATAGGATGTCCGTCCAGATCAAGATGGTAGAAGAGTAAACAAAGCAATGAGAGGGAGTGAAACAATGAGTCATGTGTTTATTCTTTGACACATCAAACTAGATAAAAGCAAGCCGTTCTTCTTACAGTGATCAGATATCCATCTGCTTGCTGTATGAGTGTGGAAAACTGCCTGCCTGCATCTTGTTTGTCGTATACAACAGTCACTGAATCGGTGATCCAATATGGGCTCTGTTCTTTCGGTGCATCAAGTAGTTGGCATGGGATAGACATTTGTCAGTGAGTGAGTCTCGGCTTTAATTCAAGTAGTAAGGAAGGAAGGAGTTAGCACATGGGGTTTTCCTAGGAGTACAGTTGGTGACAAGCTAGGCATAACCGTCAAGTCTAGTATTTGAATAAAGGATGCACGAGATAAAGTAGTTGTGAAGGTAGTAGCACGCAGTAGCATAGGGAGGGAGAAAGACCGGAATAGGCTACATAGTCAAAAAGCTAGCTAAGAGTTAAGCCAGCCAGCAAGCTTGGAATTTAGATAGATTCCCGTCTGGCAAGCAAGTTTACTAGCTGACCATAGGAAAGTGAAAACGTTAGAAAGCTCTCCTGTTAAGTGGAGCAATGGTGAAGTCAAGTAGGACGGGCAAGAAAACGGATAAGCGTGCTAACGCGCAACGGCTTTCGCGCAGGCAGCCGTTGCTTGTTGGGTTTTCCTAAAAAAAGAGGACGGAAGCCCAATCTGGATAATAATTTGTAGCCGGAGTAGAGGTAACCGAGCAGAGATAGAAAGAGGGTAAGCAAGAAATAGGAATAGTATTAGCTGGAGAGGCTTTTTGATTTCCGAAGCAAGTCAGGTATCGCCTCCCTCCTAGCTTGGTTTAATAGGTGTTTCTGCGTCACGTTGTATAGAAACAGTAGCTACGTATTCATTGAATAGGTGTTTTAGGTATCAACACAAGGGAGAAGGTAATAGACAAGGTTCCACTGAATAGCCAAGGTAAGCTACGTTGTTCACGGATAGTTGATTTAGGGCTAGTTGGCACTGGTATTCACGGGGCAAAGCATTCGATCGAAGTAGTAGTAGTTTCTAAATAGTCATTCAAGGTAGGAGTTGGAGAATCAAGCTCATAGGCATATGGATGATTGTTAGCACCGGGAAGCTTCTAGGTAGGAGCTCGGAATACTTGCTAGCTAGGACTAGGAAGTATAGGGACAGGGGACGTTGTAGTTGTTGTGAGGAATAGGGAGAAAAGGTAAGCTTATAGAGCTAGCAAGGAAAACAAGTATGTTTACACGGATGCACGGTATTTGTGAAAAGCAAATCAAGGAAAGTAGGCCGGAATATGCCAAATAGTAAGTTTTATATACCTCACCATGGCTAGGCCTTACATAAGTTATTTTTGCAAATGACAGAGTGAGTTTATGCATGCGCCGAAAGAGTCACATATGGATGCTGGTATGAAGGGGGTAAGAGGAGTTTGAACCAGACTCTACCTCGACCGATAGAATTGCAATGTTTCGGGCATTTGAGGAAATAGAAGCCTCAGTCTTCTACAGAGGTTCCAAAGAGGCACTTCGGTGCATGGACATTCTGCAGCTCCTAAGTTGTGAAGGGTGAAGCGTTGGCTTCCGGGATTTTGACATTCCACAGGGAATCCTTCATTCTTTCAAGAAAAGCATACAGAGACAAGCATACCTTTTATCCACAAAGAGCACTAATCCGTTACAACCAAAGCTTCTTACCATTGTGAGAGTATAGCATATAGTGAAAAAGGGAACAGGCAGCTTATTACTTCTCTAGAAGAGAAGAAAGCGGTAAGGGAGGAGCTGTGGAACAAGGCCCGATCTCTTTCACTTGGTTTCACTTACTTACCTTTCAAGGGCATTCTTACTACGGCACACTTACGTTCATGTTTAAAGTATACAAAATTGAACTCAGTTCCACTTCGGCTGGATAAAGGGAAATGCATTGAGAACAGAATCCATACCTGGTAAGAAAAAGCATTCTTACACTGGGGCTGTGGAGTATAAGTTGCAACTTTATGCTAATCTGCACACTCTGGATAGCAACTGGCACCAGCTAGAAACTTGTTCTTCAGCTCAGCCAGTGTCATATTGCTTCACTTGTGAGCCAGTGTCATATTGCTTTACTTGCTTCCACTGTTAGAGTACTTCAAAGGAGAGCTCTTCCCTACTTAGTTCCTTATCATCCCTTTATTCCGCATACCAGAACAACCCTTACCCTGTTACACACTGTACGGCTCAGCATTGACTGGACTAACAGGCACCTCCACACACCATCCTAAGGAAAAAAAATGCCAAGGGACTCAACCTGTTCTTCCCACCAGTCCTATTCTCTTGCGCCTTAAAGTAGGGAGGTTTTGCCTCACAAATGAAATGGGAATGGGATTTTCTCATTCAGCACGGTAATTCCTACACTTTGATGAGCACAGCGCAGTTCACGTTACAGCTACTTTGTTGTCTGCAGCTATACTACTAGATTCTCATTGATCGTAGCTAATCGGATTCAATGGTTACAACAGCCGATAAGCAAGCAGCTTTGTCGTCTAATAAGCTGTATAGACTCGTTCCAATAAAAGAAGCTCGTTCGGCAAAGCTTTGTTCTCAATGTAAAGCCACGAGTTGATGGATCATCAATCAAGGCCAAGTCAGTCAATGAATTCCCCGCCATCAGCAAATCCAGCTAAGCCAAATTCTGGCGTTGTGAATTACGAGAAGGTTTGGTGTCGATATTGTCAAGGGAGACATCATGAGTCAACTTGCTACAGGAAGAATGGCACAAAGTACAAGTGGCGGTGATGCATTTTCGAGGGAGAGCTGCTTTCTCGCTCGTAACGTTAGTAGTTACTCGCTGGGTGGTACCACAGTTTAATAGCGGCGAGAGGTCCTCTGGCAAGAATTGAGTAGAGAAGTGATAGATAGGTTTGAGGTATCCAAACAAGGGAGAAGATCATAGGGCCAACCAAGGTAAGCTACGTTGCTCACGGAGAGTAGGTTTAGTACTAGTTGGCACTGTAACGGAAACATTCGATCCAAGTAGTAGTTGTTTAGAGAGAGGCATTCAAGGTAGTAGATTAACATAGTCGAATAAAGTCGAGTAGGGCTCGCAAGCAACAAGGGCTAGGAAGAGACGAACTAGTTTAGGGAAAAAATCCAGCTGCTATTTACCTACCGCCTTTGACGCGAACCACTAGGAGCGATATCCCAAGCCAAGAACTCCACTCCTCCCGCTACACTGGAAAATTCAATCCATTTGTATATTAACCAGAAAGTAGAGTTGAGCTTTACCAGCGAGATAGAAATTGATATTAAGGAAGGAATTGGTTAAGCAGCAGTTCGACTCAAGTCTATGCCTCTCTGCAGTGATAAAGAGCATGAGCAAGCACGGGAGATAGAATTGGATACGAAGGCAGGCATTGTTTACAGATAGGCATAGGAAAGTACTACAGTATGGATAGGAATATGAGTATAGTTGATTGTGACTAGGTAATGGGTCAACTCAGATACTAGGGCTGGAGCTGAATTTCAACCTTATCATTCACTCCCAGAGCTATGAGAAATGGACTGGCTGGCGCATAGAACCGATTCACTGTTCTCACAAACACTGCAAGAACCGACGCATCAGACTGAGGTGACAGACACAAAACTATGTCATCCACAAGCAAGGGACTGCTGCTTGCTTCATATACACCACTAGTAACCGTTATGCCATTCAGCTAACTGCCCATATCTTCCAAATAACTAAATTATGCTTACTGAACTTAGAGCACACAATACTCAAGCCCTACTAACTGCAGGGGCGTCAGACTTGATTCTAGAAGAACAAAAACACACACACACATTCTGCCTTATAATTCGTATCCGAAATACCATCTTGTCAAAAGACTGAGCTCATCTTATCCCGTCAAGTGGGATTATTGTTTGTAATCATGTCTCCATATGAGCGCGCTGATAATTGAAAAGAGACTTCTCTCGTCAAAGTCGTAGATGTCAAATAGATTCTCACTATGAATTATATCAGAGATTGTCCTTCGCTACCCGTTTTCTTACTTCCACCTACAGATTTTCTTTATACCATTTCTAGAGAAGATCCTTGTGGGTTACTTACCGGTTACTTGGATAGATCCTTGGTTATGAGGCTGCTTTGTTTGAGGCACGCACCTTTTATGATAGATAATTGCTGCTGGTTCCTTACTTTGTGTCTATTTGCGCAGCATAGGTGAATCGACTCAGCTTTTAAGTCACAATAAGGAAGGTGAAATTCAGAGCGTGGTGGGCCTATCGCGAAAGAACTTAAGCCAATACTTGATTAGGCTGGAGTAGATTAGTAATAGATTGCTAAAATCCTTATGTTGGTATGGTGTCCACAAGACGTTGAGTAAGACGCTTATATAGGCTGGTACTTTATTTTACTATAGGTAGGTCCCGTCCGTTTTCGAATTTTATGACTCACCCGAAAATGGGAGCATAAAGTCTTTCCATTACATGGTAGATGCCTGCCAAATTCGTCATTGAAAGTGGGTCCGTCTCGTTGACTTGGCCAGCATGAAACCGAAGAAAGACAGTAGTTATACCCCGATTAAGAGATGGAGAACCCTAAGCATTCGCTGCTAAAGGCCCCTATTCAATATTAAGCAGTGGAGTTATTGATTCAGAGCATAGATAATTGGATGCCACCTCACTACGTTTCAGTACTTTATCTCGGGCGTGTAAAGGTTGGAAAGCATTGGTGGGTACCAAACCTCGACGGGAGAAAGCGGATATAAAGAGAGCATAGACGCAGATGGTAAAGGTGTCCAATGATGAGACAAGGAAAACGGGCGCAAACGCAGATGCCGAGAGTTCCAACCTAAACCAAGATTAGGAGATGGTAATTACAGACCACGAGACGCGGTCCCACTCTTGAAGAGAGAAGAAATAAGCCCTACCCCTTCAGAAGGGAAACAGTAAAGAGTACCTTGCAGGATTCTCTGCGAAAAGGTCTCCAATTCGAAGACAGGAAGAGAAGGCAATTCAACCCTACCTAATGGGCCAAACATTACGAATCCAAGACAGAAGCACTTATAGCCTGATAAGAATGAACAAGAGAACGAAAACAACTCCATACTCTACTGGCCTGCCTCCCTGATCTACTATCCTACTGCCATGGAAGCACCACTGAAGACTGGCTTATCTGCCCTTCCCCCCGATCCTGGGCTCGTATCGACAAGGCGACGGTGGGTGTGGATTCCCTATCTATATCTTTATGTTATGAACGCTTCAACTGCGGAGCCCTGAATGCGTCAGTGAGGGTCCCTCTATGAGAGGAAGAGAGGCAACTCTAGGTTGGGTCAGAATCGTTCGAAGCCTAGTACCGAAGTCCCTGCGTTAATCTTGTAAACGCTACTAACGATGCTGTCCTATATACGAAACCCTTATTTACGTAACCTCTGCTCTGTTGTCTTCTATTGGTGTGTAAGTGTGGGAAGCGGATAACGCGGAGATGCATTTGATAGTAAGTCCATCCTTCTCTTCCCGCGAGCTTTTGAGATATGCTTAAGCGGCAGGTGCGTTGTATCTAAGGTCAAGAGTTGGCAAGGGCCATGTTGTCGCCCACCTACTTTTTAGCATAGCTTTGCCCATAGTCCTCTCTCGCAAACATTCGCCATTGCCTCGCAGCTGAGGTAGCACTGTATTTAAGGGATATCTATTTGCCCATAGCATCAAGAAAGTCAAAAAGGAAGTAAGGCTGCACGTGGACTAGTAGCCAAAACCATAGAAGTGTATTATCCAAAAGAGCTTATTCAATGCCAAAGCCTACTGAATGAGCCAAAGCCTACTGAATGACTTCTCCTCAACCTTTCACTTCCGATGATGGACCACACCCGCGCTTACTAAAACTGTCATCTTTTAATGAGTGAATTTTGACTTTACTATATATGATATTACTCGATGCACAATTCTTATATGATATTACTCGATGCACAATTCTTCTCTTTCCAGGAGATTCGATTTCCTGCCAACTCTTTTCCTTCTTGTCTAACTATTCGTTCCAGTGAGTAACTACTCTTTTCACTCAGTGAGTAACGTATAATGTTACGAACAAAAAGACCACATTAGTAGTTACTCGTCTGTGTAGAACAAAAAAGGCGGCTTTTCCCGAACAAGGGAACTATTTCGTGGGAAAAGTTTTCGGCTGTATTACTTGCTGAGTTATCTCAGTCTGCTGTTGCCACTCCGGAAGAAGGGGTCTCTATGTGAACTATGTACCTTTTTTCTCTTGTTCTTTTTGCCAAGGCTGATTGCACTCTTCCTATGTATTTTTGGGAGTACGTTGATGACCTGAATGCATTGTGGAATTATGCATGGGGCCAAGCAACAGCACGCTGAAAAAGAATTGAAAGGATATTTGTATCAAAGCAAATGTACAAATTGACAACAGTACTCTTTCTTGTTATCACTCATGCCGAACAGACAAGCAATCTGGTTTTGACCTGATTTATGCCTAGGTGATGGAGAAGGGACTATCCTCCCAACAAGCAAGAAAACTGGAGAGGTAGGTACAGCTTCGTTCCTGTCTCAGACGGGCGGGGAAGGCATAGGTAAAAAAGCAGTATCGGACACCTAGAGGCAATTGTAAGACGGCGGTGATATGCTCTTTCTCAAGCTCGGGTATATGCTAATCTAGTGCCAGGCAATCGGGCGGGTCAAAAAGGTAAGACGGGATATCCAAATCTGTGACCTCAGCGGCTTCGTCGGCAGCTATCGGGGAATGTACTTCCTATAGGGCAGGCAACTCGGGAACAATTCCTATAACACTACTTACTAGACCTCCGGGGGGATCTGGTAAGAAAGTCAAAGACTCGGCTACAGCTCACTACCTCCAAGCTGAGGCGAAGGTCTAAACTGAGGTAACCGTTCTTGTGCAACTATACCAATCGGTAACCAATACACTATATTGCGGAAGAGTAAGAGTTCACCTATTTATTGTATCGGTATCGGGCATCCCATTCTCTGCCTCCGCCTTTTCGTCTGGAGATATAATCTTATATCATTGCCGGACTTGCCTCTATCTAATCTCACATTCCTTATTCCCTTGAGTCCTCCAGTTCCAGTCATAGTCAGTACGAGGCTTTCATAGTTCGCTCTTGAAGCTCGATTCCTATTCCAGCACAGATGGTTGCTAGATAATTGGGATTGTTTACAGGATTTCTAAGGAAGAGAAGAATCCCCTGGAATATCAGAAGAAGAGAAAGATCCTGCTTTTTCAGGCTAAAACGCAACAACCAGACCGGCGCGACATAGATACGCTGGATCGGACTTAGGTTATCTGGTTGATAAAGCACCAAAAGGCCTTTTAGAAAACTTGGTTGAACATACCCAAGGAAGTGCCAAGGTTAGTCAGGCTGACTAGCACACACCCTATGACTTGGTTTAGTTATTTAGGGTTGTCCTGGGAAACTCTTCTACTTGGAACGGACAACTGCATACGTCGCGTCTACATCTTACTAGGGCAGACAGACAACATATGCTACAGTGCAAGAATCTTATAGACTAGGAGTTACTGCCCAAGATTTCTATGGTGATGTAGATCGTGAATCGAATGGTACAACCCACACTTGCGGTTAGGTCACAGGAGCTTTGTGGAAGAAATGGATTTCTAGTAAAAGCTACTGCAAGAGATTGAAAATTTGGTAGAAAGAGCCTAACCTGTCAAAATCCGCAAAAGATAGCTTGCTTGGTATACCTACGAATACGATTAGATTGAAGTTTCTATTTGCGTCAGATCGGGTTCGATCTTCTTTCCTACTTCATGTTTAGATGAAAGACGTCAGGCAGATACTACCCTTGCTATTGTGGATTTCCAATTCTTTCAATTTCATTATAGTCTCTTTATGCTATTAACTGATCAATTAGAGTACTGAACCAGGGAACCATATTGATTCACTTCAACCTTAACTACACGCTTTCTCTTTGAAACCCAACTTGTGGGGAGCTACACCACACCACGCTGCTCTCCTGCCACTGAGCTTGCTACCCCCCTTATGTCTTGGATTCCATATGCTTTTGAACTTAGTATGGAGTCGCCTGGATTAGATCCTCTTTTGGTTGCTTACTACCTTGGAATTCTTCATGAAGGAATTGAGGTGTGAATACCTTAAGATACAGATTGCAGGACTTCGTTCCTCAGCTTAAGGCCTTAACGTGGCCGCCTTCTTTGAAAGTAACATGCCTACGTTACTCACAGGTTGCGGAAGAAAATTCCATTCTTGCTCTAGAGGAGAAAAAGTCCGAAGTTAATGGCTAGCGATAGGAAGACTGCCTTATAAAGCATGTCCACTTTGGGTGGTGGTGATTGATGGTTTCAAGCTTTCCAGTAGTCTGATACAAGAGTTCTTTCTTTCCTCCTTTTCTCTTCCTTCATTTTGCTCTCAATCTTTTCATAGTAGGAAAGACACCCCTAGTCGGTAATAGATTGCAGGAGGGATAGTATCTTTTTTACCTCACCTCTTTAGGAAAGCTCCAAAATAGAAGAACGAAGCCACTGGAATTTCAGTCAGAAACCCTTAAACAACAAGGTCAGGGCCTCCCCTCTTTTCTCGTCCCAGGCAACGAGTATCCCAAGCAAGCTAGAGCATAAGCGGAGATGAGAATTTTGAATCTACTTCTTCTTTGTGATACGCGGTTTCTTCACAAGTGAGCTATTGGTCTCCCTTTCTATGCTGAACCCGATCTATTATCATTTCAAGCTGGAGATGGGAAAGTCGAGCTATATGCTGCCACACCAAACATGTGTTTTCCTGCAAGTTTTATAGTAGTTTCTTGTTTGAAAGCCTATACCAAATGAACCCGACAGCGTGTACATTGCTTCGACGTTTCACCCTTGCTAGTGAATTGGCATTTTCATAGCAGGGGCATGTTGGCTAATAGAGGCCAGGGTATCTACTCTCATTCCTTAGTTGTCAAGTTTGGAGTAGTTGCTGACTTTCACTTGCTTTTCTTCCGCCAGCAAAAGGAATTAGTCTTACAGCTATTGGTGCTTTAGTTCAACCAGAACTGGACCTAGAGACTGGGACTGTAAGAGAGGCTCCGGTTTATGAACCACTGTAGTGTTGTTTTCCTGGTCTAGTCAGTCCAGTAGTCCGGTCAAGTCAGTCAGGTAGTACTGGTCAAGTAAGCACAGTCGTTTTTGTTAGTAAGTGTTAAGCATATTCATTCCTTCGGTTTTCCCATAGGCAAAAGGTAGGAATTATACAGTTGGGTAAGTCGGAAAGTTGGATTCCGGTTACTTTCAAAGTAAACTGAGGCATGTGTTTTCCTTGGATCCTACGTATTGGTTTCAATATCTTCGTTGCGTGTGGCAAATACAAATAAATATCTTGATGCATTGGCAGCACGCACGTCTTTCAGTTAAAGTCTCATAGGCGGGAGGATCAGTATCGACCGATTCTGGTCAAGATGTTGACTTTCAAGTTTACGAGAAGTATGCCAAGTTTTTTGGCCAGTCATCTCACTTGGGAAGTGAACCATCTACTAGCTTCTAGCGATCTGCACCCAGCCTTGTGTCGATCTATATTCATTAAAGTAGTCATCAGCTAAAGTAAAAGCACGTGTTGATGCGGCTGACGGTTCCATCTTCTTCTCATTTATATCTTGTAAGGCTATTCCACCTTCTCTTTACGAGTCGTACGAAGCGGCGAAGACAGCTAGCGATCGGAAGCCGTAAGCGTGGACATGCAACCTGCGCGGTTTACGGGTGTACGTATGAGGTCAAGGACTTTCCTTTATAACTATGGAGGCAGTCCTCCATGTGGAGTTCACTTCATTTGTCAGACTTTTGAGCTTTGCTAGAATCTCTTATGGCTGCATTCTTTTTTCTTCATTCTTTTTTAATGTGTTTGTTCTTATTTCAATGTAGCGGGACCCAGAGGGACAAAGGCACTGTCCTTACTGCTCTTAAGAAGGCGGCTTGCTTGGTCTACTCACCAGATAACAAAGAGAAGGCCCAACCACTTAATAGAAGAGTTCCTCTTTATAGAGAGTAATAAGCCTGCCCGCTTGTCCCTACTAGAGCTCTCATTGAGTTAAGAAATCCCAGCCAGCTCCAAGAGAAGGAGGACAGAGGAGTAAAAAGCGCACTCCAACCCCAAGCAAAGATTTCTCTCTTCCCTTGTCTTGTAGAGATATCAACGTGTTTGGCTCTTTCTATACAACTCAGTTTATTAGTCTATAGATAAAGAAGTTCACCCATTACTACTCTTAATCGACCTATAAATAAGAATATACCTATGTATATTGACTTGGCTTGACAACTCTCTGCTGGCTTTTGTCTAGCAAACTGAAGGAATCTTGCTATTTGCACTGCTAAAAAATATGTGAAGATAAAGATGATAATTTGGACTTATCAGGCTTATGTTGAAGAGTACTATCAGCCACTAGTATTTGACGAGTTTAGTCTAGGAATCCCATTTTTCTAGTAAGCATTGAAATGCTGATTGTACCCCTTAGTGTGGACTCGGATAATGGAAAAAAGGCGTGTACGGCGCACCTACGTACGGCAGGCGGCACATTCATTAGGTGAGGTGGAAGTGCGACTCACTTGAGCGGAAAGTGAAGAAAAAGCGCGAATTTTGACTCCACTAAGTCAAGTAGCCTTGATTGAGGCTAACCAGTAAATAGAAATGGCCACGCCCATTGAAGCATATATTGAAGCATATAAGGATACCAAAGATACCATTAGTATACCAAATCTTTATCTACCCAAAAGAGAATAAAGGAAAATCTTTCTTTACCTCCTCGCCGAATTCGCTATAGCACATTTGACCTATTTACTAACTGAAGACTCAATATAGGAGGAATTCTAAAAAAGAAGAAGATTGGTTATTTCTATTCCGAAAGGCTGGATTTCTTCGAGATCGAATAATAGCTTAGAGTTTCGTAGTCAGGCACAGAATCCACCTGCCTGCCAACTGATCCGAGTTTGGATTGGGGAACACACCATCTAAGTCAGGACGTTGCTTTAGGAAGCGAAAGTTTTCCTTGACCCAGGAGAGAGAACTCTAGGTAGCGAAAGGCGATCCTTACATAGGGCCTACCTCACTACGCGACCTCCATCTCGGACAATAATCTAGCAGACGTGGATAATAATAAAAAGTGTGATTACTCCCCGGGGAAAGCCTTGTTGATTCAATAGTTGTGGTTTTCCAATTTGAGCTTACATTTCTAATGCAGCAATCTCCGTCGCATAAATGCATAGGAGGGGAAAGAGAGATTCTTGACTCAATCATAGGTGAAACTCGCACAAGATTGGCTAAAGCGGTAGAAGAACGACTTTATCTTCAGTATTTATTGCGGCTTCGCGGCCTTACTCTTTTTTTCTCCGAGTGCTGTTCCACGTCCAGTAATTGAGTCAGATCTATCCCCTTTGCGGTGCGAAGACGGGGGAGGAAAGAAACTGAATATCGCCGGCTTTGATGAGCTGACGACTTCACCGCTTGATAGAGTGGTAGGAGGTGAGGAGAATTCCTATTCTTCTATGATAGGACAAGAAGGGTGAGTTATATCACGAGCCTTCGTTCTATTTCCATTTCCGCTACTTGCTTCTTTCTACAGATCCCGATCTGGTTTCCGGTGGACCATTGATCTGTCACCAAGTGAGCTCACTCAGTCTTTCTACTTTTTCATTCTTGTCCAAGCTATAGTGGTATATACCTTAAGCTAAATCTGGTTGGAAAAGAAAAGAAAAGGAGGGAGGGAGGTAGAAAAGGAGAGATTGTAGTATCTAAAATTAAGTTATCTTGTCAAACCGATCTCGTTAACGTCCAATCGGAAGTGTTGTCCTCCCCTCCCCCAATGCTTATAAATGCTAGATCCTTATTAGGCTTTGGTCCATGCTATATACTTCCTCTCGAACTGTGCTATCGTATATAGTGTATTCGTCTCTTCGACACAAAGATCAAGCGTTGAGAACAGGTCTAGTTACAGCCCACCGGCTGTGATCCTGGAATAAGGAATAGGCAATAGGTAGCGGGGGTGATCATAGACCTAGACAAGAAGGTGGCAACGGGAAGCAACACGCTCAATCCAACATACCCTGCAGACTAAACTGGATGAGGTTTGGGTGTTTCAGCCTTTCTTGAAGCAGTTCCCTGCCGATCGAAGACCTGAATGTAGCAGCTCCAACACTAGTAGAGGAGCGGGGACATCTCCAAGTAGCCTAGGGGCCAGAAGGAGATAAACTTGCTACCTTCAGGAAGGCACTTTCCCTCGGCTAGATAGAATGGATATCCATTTGTTGAGAATAGAAATACGCCACCCTCCAATATATGCCCCACTATCAATGATAACCTTTAGGAAACCTCACACACATCTGCGCCGTAAAGAACTCTTGATCAGCTTGGTCAGTAGTCATAGCTTCACGGAACGAAATCCTCGTTCACCACCTACATGCTCTACCGGGGGTCCGCCCCAACCCGCTCCTCCATAAAGCATCAAGCTAGCTTAGGCACCAATTCTCACACACCAATGCGGGGAATTACGCCCATGAGTGAAACCTACATTTCTCAACTGAACACTTCCCCTTTGTCTCTTTCCCCTTTAAGGCTCGCACTATAGGATGGTGCCTTTTTCTCCTAGTAGGGGCGGATAATATGATGAGTGCCTTTTGGGATTGGTCACTCCTCGCTCCTTTCTTTCTCTTTCCAAACCTTGCTTCTCATCGAGATTGCCTTTGTCTTAGTCGTAGAAGGAAGATAGGAAATTGAGTCGAGTCGAATCAAGGTTCAAAATCATACATGTGCTTGACACAGTCGAAGTCACTGTCAAATCGATGTTGTTTAATGGACAGCTAGCTAGGTTGCATCCCTCTATGCTATCCCTTACGATCTGATCTATGTTCTGTACCAGTTTTCATACATACTCTTGATTTCCCGATTCAGTGTCCCTGCTTGACTTGCTGTTTGCGGCGGATGAAGCAAGAAATTCAAGATATATATAGCTTGAGAAAAACGTATTAGAAAAACATCTTTTTGGTGATGGTGGCAAACCTCACTTTTAGATAGATTTGATTTTCTATAAATAATCAAGTTGGTTTTTGTTAAATATACAAAAAGGTTTGTTGGTGCTTAACCAATTGCAATTGGTCAGGTATGCTGTCTGAAAGCAGTAACAATGGGAATGCCTTGTGTAGTTGTTTTGGAATTCGATCTGGAGGTTGAAGCATACTTACCTAGTGTTGATCACATATGCTAGGAGGGGTCTGTACACGTTTGGTAGTAACGATTTTGTAGACTCTCGTGCGATTGTTTTGTAACAATACGACTAGGGGCAAGAGCACTATAAAATGGTACTCGAATGGTTATGGTTATAGTGGGCAAAGCACTTTATGGTGGAATTCCACTATAACGAAATTCTTCTTTCCATAATACTTATTTTTTTTGATTCGAGGCTATAAAGTAGAGCTTTATTTCTATCAGTAAGAATTCTCCAGAATATCTACCCTGCTACTTGAAGTTATTTCTACCAGGTAATCCATCCTGATACGGAACACGATGCAATCTTTAGCAACAAGTAGTCCTATTTGCGGTTAGGCTTTGCGACTGGATTGACTTCCTGGGCATAGTAAGCATCCCCAATGTTTTGAAGACCCTTAGGTTCTACGGAGGTGTTTCATACTTTTGCACTCTCTTAGCGCCCTCTTCTGTTTTCCTGTATAATTCATCTCAATTGTGAAGAAAGGTGTCCTTACAGAATTACAGTGTGTGATCAGAATACACAAGCTAGAACGTTGTTTCAGACAGCAAACATATAGGTAGCTTAATCACGACACTACATAAAAGAAGCCAAGGGCGTAGCAGTAACAGAAGGGTTCCACTGCGAATAGGGCACTCCAAAAGACATCTCCTAAATCGTGTGTTTGGAGGTTGTAAAGAAGAAATGTTTACTCAGTAAGGTAATTTCTTCAGCTTATCACTACTCTTCTTCAGCTTATCACTTTGGACTGTGAGGGACGCTTTTTGTCTTTTTCATGTAAATAGCATACATCAGGCAAGCAAGCAATATTCGTCTATGCCAGTGCTATAACATCGAACCTTCTTTGAATACATACTAAAGAATGCTTGTTTGTTGGCGCTTAACCATTGCCCTTTATACGATTTAGTTGACTTAGAATAGCTACCCATATTGAGCTCTAATAGCTACCCATATTAAGCTCTGTTTCTAATGCTTCCACCCCGCTTAACGATCAACTAAACCATTACCCGAAGACAAAATGCTTGCGAAATACATGACTTATGGTGTCTTTGAATGGGAAGACTTTATTTCCCCAGGGACCAGTAACGCTAAGATCTTCTGAACTAGGAAAAGGCTCCTCTCCTTCGAGTGCTTGGAATACACCCACCTGCTTTGACTCGTATCATAGAATAAATTGTCTCAACTTGAACTTTATGTATGGTGCTGAGAGCAGCATTCTTGAGGATGGTTTTGTTTTTCTTCCTTATAAAAGTAGATTCCCGAAAATCAGGACAATGCTTATGATGGTGGAAACAATGATGATGATGGTGATGGTGATAGCCCGTCTGGTAATAGTGATGGTGATGCTGGGTCTAGTCAAGATGGAGGTGATACCGGTGATGGTAATGGTCAAGATTCAATTCTCCGAAGCAGTTCAACGAGACCTTCAGGGAGACAACTCCTATCCTTTGTATCGGAGGGGCCAAAATGAAGTTAGGTTAACGTGCGGCACCTGAGGCTGGATAACAGATGGGTTGTCCCCTATAACCCGGAGTTGCTCATGATGTGCAATTTTCATATAAATGTGGAGATATGTTCAAGCATTAAGTCTGTAAAGTACGTGTGACAGTACGTCTACAAGGAAGGGTCATGACCGTACGTCGGTACACATCGAGGCTGACGGTGAAGGCGTGATTAATGAGATCAAAGGATTGAAAGATGCGGGCTGGGTGTCGCCGGCGCAACATGGCGAATGTTACACTCTCCTCTATGTTTTTCTACGGCAGAAAACACAAACAAGAATTCAGTTACGAAGCGCCAGTCAGGAGTTTCCTAAACCAAGCAAGAGTCAAAACCAGTCAAAAATAGTCAAGCGAAGCGAAAGCAAAGAAATTCAATTCATGTACCCCAGACCCCACTGGGCGTAAAGCTCCTAGTAGATCAAAGAGTATTGTCCTTGAATACCAATCCTTACCCGTCGAGGCGAACTACATCAACTAGCTCATCCAATTTGTAATAACTAAAGACTGGCGCACAAGTCACTTGTCTTGGAAAGATTCCTCTTTCGCGTATGAAACCAAAATACATACACTATGGATCACTGCGCCGCTTCCATTCCACGCTACTTGTTGACTTTTCACACATCACGTCAATCTTCTTACTTCCCGAAAAGTCATCTAGCTATGTATATGCGACACACATCCTGATCTATGCTATTCCGCAGAATGAGTATTTCCAGTCGAGCGAGCTTGTCTGTAGACTCAGTCGAGCTATTCATTCCGCACACTCTCTTTTGCCTTTTTTGCTATTCATTCATTACCGAAGTCTAGTAACTGACTCTTCCAGTCGAGCTTCTTCCTCTCTGATTGACTTCACTTGTCTATTATCATAGATAACTAACACTAACCATGCACATTTCTCTCTTCCAAGACATTTCATTGCGTTAGTCTCGAAGCTGACCGAGCCAATGTGATCCCTGGATGTAGAGCAGAACACAACTCGATAGTTGACTTTCCATCCTTCCTCATACTGATATGCCAACCAGAGAGGATAGGGGTACTTGACTCCCTTGGCACCTTGACTACGCTATTCTTCGTCCTACCTTGACTAAAAAACATCAATTGACTGAGGCTGATGACTAAACCTCTTTGAAAGTAATATGACTCTTTCTTGGATACAGCTGTCGGCCAAGAATTACTATAATGCAACGGGGGTATGCTATATGAACTACGATCTTTTGAAGTAGCTGTGTCTTTCGTAACAGAAAAGACTTTTTTCTTTCCGCTTCGTTTTCTTTGTTTTCTATTGTCATATAGAGAGTGTATTCGTGGGGATAGCTCTTTCGAAATGCATACTGTTGTTTTTTTTTGATTTTCGCTAGTTTGAAGCTGTACATCCATTCGATTACTTTGTCTACCTATTTCTCGTATGTTTTCTCAATCTTGTTTGAGTTTCTTTTTCGGTTGCAGCCCTGAAGTCGACGATCTATCGCGTCTGATATTGCTTGATTGTCCGCTGTGTAGTGTTGAGATTTTGAAATGGCTCTAAGTCTCAGGTGTCTCCGGGTTTTTTCTGTATATTTTGATTCAATGGTTTTTGTGTTTAATACCACGTGGTTCAATAAGGTGGGTTTCCGTCTTCATGAACCCCATATTTTGAGAACCCGCGTTCGCTTTAACTCTTCGAGCCTTATCTTTTTCCTTAGGCAAGAAGAAGTTAGGAAAGAAGTTTTCAATTTGATTCATCTGTTAAAGCCGTTAGTAGGGTTCCTGCTGATAGCTATGTGAGTCAGTTAGCGTGATGTATATATCCCTGCTATAAAAGTCCAGAAATCCCCGACTAAATAGCCGCATATTTCCCAAGGGAGTGTTAGTCGTTATTCTTTTTGGAGTTCTAGCTTTCCAGAGGATACTAGCGCTTTTCCTATACTGCTTTCGTTCTTCTCTCTTACCTTCCTTGGCTTATATCTTCTCGCTATCTTGGCTCCATTCTTTTTTCCATTCCCAGAAACTAGCCGAGTACTTCTTTCTTGAACATATTTGAAGTTTACTCCCTAGCTCCGGAACTTGTAGAATGCCTATTCCCACAATCAAAAGCACTGCGAAAGCAATGCGTGACCACCCCTAGCCCGGTATGTCGATTGTAGGGACCTGCTGTGGAAATACCGTTGGAGTGCTTGCTAAGTGCTGCTTTGGCAGTCGAGTTTTTTCAACCATCCAGTGCTACATCTATAGGTCCAGTCCCCTAGGTCATTTGATATCTTGAGTCTGCGTTCCTTTCAACAAGCCAGTTCTTTTAGATCGCTTACAGTCCTCGTAGTGTCCAGTAGCTGTCTCTTTTTATTACCTTAACCTTAGGCAAGCGAAAGACATAGGCTGGAAATCAAAGTGCAGATATCGAGACAATTCTGAATTCAAAGGGCGTGCATGAGTACTAAATTAGGCAAAAAAAGCAGGTCAGAGTAGGCAGAAATGGCTGACACTTTGACTTTAGTAAGAGTGAACCTGGGAGCTAGGACCCGCACCGAAGCTTTCTTCTTACCAAAGAGGAAGCGTGTTTCAACTCGGTTTCAGGATTCTCATAAAACCTTTGCTATGAAAACCTCCTGCACTTCTTATTACTGCTTATATATATAAAGAAAGCAATGGAAGATGAGTTTAGGCGCGTTCTTTTGTTCGTAACATTAGTAGTTACTCACTCGGTGAGATTGAAGATAAACATCAGAGTAGTATGGTCCGTCCTAATACGGTGTGTTGGCACACAAGAAGAAGGATTGACGTAACGTTGGGAAGTGCGTGGAAGTGTTTCAGGCAGGAAAAGCCTTTTTTTCCATGTCGCTTAGTCGTGGTGGATCACTTTTGACATACCACTTTCTTTATACTGCTTCGATAAAGCCAGGAATTGCTATGAGACATGAGAGAAGGCCTAAGCACGGCGGCTTATTCTAGAAGAGCTTGCACTTTGAAATAAATGAAGATACAAAGCTTGAACTGCTACGAAGCCTACATTTTATTATGTCATCACAAACAAAGGTGGTCCGAGTGGGTCCAGGGGATCCGGCTTACCGGTTCCGCAGGGGAAAAATCTCCTGAAATTAGGAAAATTCCATCCATATCAACGTGTTCTGAGCCGTTTATTAGCAACGGGCTTTCATGGATAGATTAGTGAAGATCCTACGTAGAACAATAATAAGAAAAGCTCGTGCTCTGGGACTGTTAAGGATATAAGATCGAGTTGTCTTTCAAAAAAGCCAAATCAGACAATATCCGGAAAAAACACGTCTTCAACTTTCTCGATTGCCATACCATATGGAAGTCGTTATGGATTTTATATAATTTATTTCACTGGGGGATTGTTGATAGATTTTTCCGGCCTCATTTTTCTAAAGGCTGAAGTTTTTATGTTACGGTGCTTAGCCAAGCCAATATGAGTTAGGAGTAAATAAGAAGTTCAAGCTATCAAAGTCCTAGTTCGTGATAGTAAATTCCCAGGTATTTGGCTTATCATGTATCTTACCTAGCGCATTAACTCAAGATAGTCAAAAACAGTAGAAAGCCATAGTTCGATTCCAGCTGTTAAGAATCAACTTATTACAAGCAAAATACCTTATTCTTATACAGACGGGCTAATTAGTTGTACAGAGAAGTACGTACCTAGTCGCTTGCGTAGGATCTATAAGATCTATTTGATATAGTGGAAGAACTGCTGTATTGCATGGTTGACTAGCGCCTATCGGAGGTGAATGTGAACAGCGGTAATAGAGTAGGTTGCATAATATAACCTAAGAAACTAAATGAAAAGAAAATCCTATGTCTGTGTTGAATTAAGATGGTTGTACTAACTAATTGATCTCAATTACCTAGTTCCATATAACCTCATAGAATAGTTATTTGAAGGGGTTCAGGAAGTAGGCCTGCTCCGGGAATTCTATTTCGTAGTAGCCGCTACGATTTAATAAGACAAATAAGGTCAGTTTCGTATGAAGTAACTAGTACCCGATATAAAAGGTGTGTTGTCCTCGTAGGGGCAATGGTAGGATAAGTGCGGGCAAGTCCTTTCTAAGCGTTACCGTAATCTTCTCTTAATATGGGCACTTGCACTTTTTGTTTATTTTTCCATCCTTTCTGAGGCAGCTATTGAATTCGCTCGTTCTCTCTTTCCTGTTGTCGGGCGTGGATCAGTAATCGTTGTTGCTTTTTACTTTTCCGGTGCTTGATAGAGGACAGCTATTGACTCTGATGTATGTGGGCATTTGCAACAAAACTATAGAGTTAGATATAGGAAGAATAGATCTTGTCACCAAACAATTAACACTCCAAATACCCGTACTTTCCTCGGAGCGATCCACCCTTTTGATACTTGTAGTACTCTGTCCCCTATGGAGTAGGTAGTTGAACTGCTGTTAGAGGCTTTTGTAAAAAGTTGACCTTTTCACGTACGGGTACCGAAGATCATTATTCACGTTTTACTACATATCTTCAAGCTGGGTTTGGAGCAAGCGAAATAGCACATACCATTTGAACAAATAAGAAGAAAGTAAGTTTCGGTATGTCGGTACAGGTGTAGGAGCAAAGTTAGGAGATTTGGAATATAAATAGAAAGCCGAGATAGTAAAAGAGAGAGGTCAGCTATGACAATAGTCGAGAAGTAGGTTTATACGATAGTAATTAACTACGCCCTTGTTAACTGAGAAAGACTAAGCAGATTCTTTTTCATTGCTGGAACATGAAGCACATTGTTCAATTGCAACGGTCTATTTGATGAGAGAGGTATTGCCTAAATGATGAATAGAAAAACCAGTACCATCACCAACTTGAATGAGCTCTTCCCCGGTATTGAAGCAATAGCTATCCGACTGCAGCGAAAAGTGCTCTCTATAAGTTGAAAGACTTGTTCCTTGGTTGACTCGCCATTCCTCCTAGACAAGGAAATGCGGAAGACTCTCTTTGGTGTCTTCACCCTTTTGCATCACAGGTTTACCGAAAGGAGCTCTACTTTGAACGATTTCAGATCAAAATAAGGTTATGTAACTACCTAATACGATTAGTTGGGGTTGGATCAGCTGGGGCAACTACTGTGATATGGTAAACATCAATATTAAGAATGCATCATACAATGAGCAAAGAAAAGAGAAATCTGACACTTGTCTGTGCTTGGTACCAATACTCTCGGTATTAGAATTGCCATCGTTGTATAAGCAGAGATTCTTCTATTTATAAAGTCTTTAGTAACAAAACTAAAGCACAAGTAGGGTAGGCACATGGTCGGTATTTTTTTTTATCATCAAATACCTGGTTTTGAGCTAACAAAAACAGCACTGAAATAGATTTCGCGGAAAACTTAACTTCATTTTGGGGTTCTCTTAAAGTGGGTTGATTTCGCAATAAGGCTTTTGAACTACTTCAGGGGATAGAAGAGGATGTGCTGAATCTATGAAAGAGTTGCAAACAAAAATAGCAAATTGAAAAGTAACTAACATATTGATTTTGGAAATAACATGCTGATCGGCGGATAACGGGGCTATACACTTCTAGAGCCCATGCCGAAGAAGCTGTGTCAATTGAAACTGAACGACTATACTTTTGAGGATAACTTACTTTTCTATTACCCGCATTCATGCGGCAAGTCATGGCTAATAACTACTAATACGCGTACCAGCGCAATAAATAAATGAATAAATTGAAATGACTCAGGAAAGCCAACAAGATTAGAAATAGGAATTCATCGCTCGGACAGCACTACAAGGTAGGTATTAGAGAGAGAGTTGCTTCTCGAAAGAGGGAGGCTTGCTTGTCACTGAAAGAGTAGGGAGCTCTCATAGTCAAGAGTAGGTAGCTTTCATAGTTATTACACTACTGCCACTCGTTGAATCGAATCTGGGTTCCACTACTGTCCCTGGTTGAAGGTGTTTTTGCCCTATGAAAACGAAACCAAAGACTTTTGAAGCACTGAGTAAGCATACTAATTAAGACCGAGTTGCTTGATTGGGCCTGTCCATTCGCTCTAGGGCATGTCCGTGAGTCTTCAATCTTATTTGGTTTCTTTCGCGCTACTTGATACACGACTTGAACTTGTATTGTTTGAAACTTACCTGAAAACGCAACAACTTCAACTTTTTTAATAAAAAGGAATGCGCTCTTTAGGGAAATTGAAAGTATGCCAACCATTTCCAATAACCGTAGGAGAGGCTCACGACAATGCTCAATGCTCTCAATCTGACCATCCTTATATCCCCCCATGCAGTCTAAGAGAATAGGAGGGTGTCGTTCCCTGCCACGATTTCTATATCATATGGATTATCGCAACCAGTCTGTGAAGTCAATCATGATTATGAAATGAAAAGAGAAAAGTTGGTCTGTGTAACACTGACTGAGCTGCTTCAACAGTTTGGCACTTTCCTTCAAACCTCCTCCAGCCTACATTACTGGCCCATGTGCACGCATCATATTTTAACTCTTTTTTTTTTACTATCGGGTCAGGATACGGGGGGTTCTTTTTTAGGTCGGTCGCTCATGGTGATATATTATTGATTCTGAAATAAGTTGAAAATTTGTTGTACTGCATATCTTTTCCCTTTCTAACTGTATGACAACCAGGTAGCAGATGAATTTATTAAGAAAAGGTCGGAGAATGGTGAGTACTTTAGCATATGGGCATCAGTTTGACTTCAGAGGAGATTGCTTAACTGCTTTTTATTGGGAATCACAGTAACATTATTAACTTTGCACATAATTGTAGGTTTATTGAGGGATATTTTGATACATATGTTTCCCATATTAGCCACATGTATGGGATGGGGAACCTGAGCAGTTTCATGGCCTCACATGTTCTCAAGTGAGTAAAACTTTCTTTTATTATCAGCAACGCGCCCTTTAGATTAGTTTGTGAAAAGCGCTTTATTCTTCCGGAGGAGCCCTTCTTTATTAAACCTTCATTTTGACCTGGCGTGCTTTTAATAAATAGGTCGATTGAGAGGTCAACTGGTACCTGATATCTTATTATATCAAGAAATTGGATTCTCTAGTGAACTCCGACTCTGTTAGTGGTTGCTACGGGGTCATATTTTCATTTTCTTCAAGACTGGTCATTTCATTTCAATTTGAGTAGTGGAGGGGCAGGCTCTGTTTCAATTAAAGAGGGAAGGAGCTGCCAAAAAAAATGGAGTGCATGGATGGATGTGAACTTACAATAGAGATTAAGATATATGGCGAGGACTCTATTTTAGTAGTGCTTATAATGATGGAAGCTGCCATCAACAAAGGACTTTCTTGGCGGGTCTTGGTACAGTACAAATCAAAGCAGCTTGTCAGCACAAACTAAGTTTTTGGCGGTAATATTCCTCTTATTTTTTCCTGGGTGACCCAAACGCATATGCCGCAATAAAGAGTCAAAAACATTCACCTAGTCGAATAGGCTCGCTCCATACGCTCGCTGGCTGGGGCAGATCGACGCATGAGTGTAAAGGATGGAGATCGAGCATACAACGCATTAGGGAGAAAGTTGTAGTGGAACGTGTTATCTTGGTATCTCTACTGCATGCAATCTAAGATAACCATGCCAATAGTAGCAGCTGATGTATTAAGTTAGCGAGAGCAGCTCTCCTGGATCTCGATCTATCTGAGCACTCGGAGAAGAGAGCGTGATTTGGTGTCGCTTTCTCGTTTTTATATCATAACATGAATAGACTCACTCTCAATAGAGCCCTGTACAGAGGGTTTCACTAACGCACAGGCCTCTCAGAGTTTGCAGCAAACCATCCAATGTGGTTTAAGAGTCTCATTAACCCCACAATGGCAGGGAGCTTAGTGTCCCAGGATTTGTAGAGAACACCTGCCACCACCTTATAGATCTCATCCTCTTGTTTTAAGGAATCCAGAGAACTTACTATGGATATCCTCGGCTGCGCTATGTTGTGTTTCCGACAAGAGGCATATCGGTTTTCTTAATAAGCTTGCGGGAGAGGTTGTTCATAAGAGCTTCCCTTACACTAGCATCCAGATCTTAATATGTTACCTCAGATTGTATCTCTTCCAATAGACTGCTATAGAGATCATGGATCCTATTATCCTAAGTATGCCGAATCTAATTTTTTCTTCGAGTTAGATCTTTATTGAACAGAGAGTAGCTCATTCTTTGTTACGCTGACGAGGAAGCATCCATACTAATAGGCAAAGGCCTCAAAGGTATATCGCTTTCACACCAACTGCACAAATGCATGAAGAGAGCTATGAACTGAAATGGGTTCTTAGCACCTTTAGCTATTTTAACTAGTTCACTCCTACGACTATCATCTATCTCCTCTCCATCTAGTGTAGGGTAAAGAGCCCTAGCCCACTTTGCAGCATCTTCTTTAGTAGGAAAAGAATGCTGATGAAATCCTACAGCTGCTTCAACCAACTTTTTCACATCCTCAGAATAAGTAATAGGCTCACTAGCATGAAAGATCTCGTGATGAGGACTCTCATAAAGGAAATCGTGATGAAAGCTTATTTTTCTTTTAGCCAAATCACGCTCATGGAAGTGAAGCATACCCCCTCTATAAATTAGACCTCGGAAGTCAATAAATGCAGGGAAATCTCTCCTGTTATTTACATAAATACCGGCCAGAGTTAATAGAGCTTGCTCATACCGCGCTCTTTGAATGCATTTATCAATGACATGTACTAGCGAAGAGAATCTAAACTTCCCTTGCTTCAGAAGCCCACTGTTTATGCAGCGCTTTCCTTACTAGCTTAGGCTTCACTTTTGCTAGGTAGGAAAGGAGGCATTAGAAGACCGGCTGACACAAATTCATCCATTGATTCATATTGAAATGCTAACGTCAATTCGTTTATCATGAATGGAACACGCTTCATCCCCCGAATTACTCCAAAAAATTCATAATATGAACTCAAGCTGTTTAAGTACGCATAACAGCTCTCAGAGTCTTGAGAGGTTAATAAGCGATTTAGGAAGGCTAGTTCAGCAGTTGGAGGAAATTAGTACCCACCTATTAAATCAGACACACATGGAGGAATGCCAACATTCAGTGTTTATGCTCTCCTATAACGAGATACTTCCCAATCAACTGGTGGACTTACCATTGGTAAATTCATAGCAGAGGGAAATATGTTAAGTGAAAATCGTGGTTCAACGTATGATGTTGACCTCGCCCTGCATTGGCCACCTTTTCCCCGGCTCTCCCTCCTCTTTAATATTTTCAACTATACCAAGAATCCCCCTTTCTAGTAGAAATTCTAACAATAGCTTAGCAATCGATAACATATCTTTCATCAGAGCTTTTATTACCATGCCTTCCCAGGGATAGCCCTAATCAGAACAAGGCAATTCCTCTCAAACCAGAGCAATTCAAAGCAAACCCTACCGAGTCGAGTCAAACAATTAAGTCAATCACCAATTTCTCTTATTTTATGCACTTAGTTAGAAGAGCCACCTTCTTCTAGAAATTGATCTACTGCTACAAGAGGGCTTTGGTGAGCCATGCCAGAACTTGCCTGCCTGTGTTATGGAAGTTCAGTATCAGAAAAAGGGAATCGATCTATTTTTCGCGGGGTGGAGTAATTGGTTTGCTAGAGTAGGCGTAGGACTTAGGTGCATCAAGTTGTTGGGACAGGTAAGTCTAGGTTTATTGACAAGAGAGTGCTTCAATAAGAAGTGAACTTGAGTGAGAGACAGGCATTTTGGAGTCTAGCAAGTATAGAAAGAGTTCCTTTTGAGCCAAGGCGTGAAACGATGGAAAGGTAAGTCGGGATGCCTATGAATCTAACGAGTAGCGTTATAGGCAGTATAGTATAGTAGTCAGACCTGCGGCCTTTGTTCATAGATTTATGACTGTCTACCTATCACCATATAGTACCGTGTTCAGTAAGTAGGGTAATCCTCGTTCAAAGCCATGGAAGTCAGACTGGGCGGCATAAGCCTATAGTTAGTTTCTTCTTTCTGTCTGGTATAACGGCACTATTTCCTCTTTTGTGTGCTAGCGTCTGGCAGATCTATAAAGTATAAAGAAGAAGTATGAGCAAGAATCTAATATATCAATATATATATATAGGAAAGTTCGAAATATGAACAAAATCAAGTAAATTAATGGATCAAGAAGGGCCGAGATCAATTTAGTGTGGTGCACCCCGTTGTATTATGTGCCGAGAAAGATTAATCATGGTCCACGTTTTTCCTTTTGGGCCTCGAATACCTTCCTTCTGAGCGGTAACGAGAGTTTAGTTATTCAGTACCCACTCTTACACTTGCATGCCTCCCAGGACAGAAAGGTGGGGTAGCACCACCTGTTGAGTAGCTCCGTGAACGCCTGCACTAAGCTGAGCTTGTGGCTAAGCAATCGGGCGAGATTACTCAAAGCTAACACCCGAGCATGTGGAAAAGGACTGATCATATTTTTGGCGTCGGTAGGAATGCAAGGGGGAACTTCTTAGTTCAGTTTGACTTTTTTTCGGAGCAAGAAAACGAAGTCCTTTTTTAGACCTTATTCGATTTAAGAAAATTGAACAATTCACAGGTGGGTTGGAAAAAGTATCCACCTGACAGATCAGAGATTTGTAGGGGACGCGCTTTCGCTACGCCCCTTGTAACAGACACCATCGACGACACACAATGAGATTACTATACTAGTTTTCTGAGGAGCAACATGAGACTTTCTTTGCCGTAAGGTCTATAGCTGGAAAACCATCATAGCACTCGCTTGAACAGATCTCTACTGCCTTAGCAATTTCAAGCAGGAGAGGTAGTTGCGTTGTCGTTAATGTAGCAGTCAAAACAAGAATCCCTTATCAAGCAAACCTTGCACTCCTTAACTAACTACTGTTCAGTTGAAAGTAGGTGGATCAATAGAAAGCCTCTTCAACATCGTCCCTCGTCATCAAGAGCAATCTGATCTCGCTTTGATTCATCAACAATAGGATGACCGATAAGATATGGTTAGTGGTCTAGTCTGCTCATTTGACTTTCGGAGGAGAATGGCTTGTGTTTTTTTTTAGACTTAAGGGAGCAAGCTAGAATCCTTCTTTTCCCAAAGAGAGTGGGATGCGTCTACCAACTTTTCCTCTCAATTGAATGTTACCAACTTGTCCATTAATAGTAAGGAACCCTGGGATATCTGGACGGGAACTTCTCGATACCGATACGCTCAAAGTCTTGATTTGTCTAATACGGATATTGAACGGGCGAGGGCTGCTGTCATTTCATTTCTATCACGTAATGCAAGAGAGGCTGTTTGTGTAGCTGTCTCCAATCAACATATCAACATATGGTACAGAGGGACGTTATCTACCCATTCTCTCTTCCTCAAGCCACATACGAGAAGCATAACATTGAATCTATATTACACTAAGCAAGAGACATTGAACGTATCCGTTACTAGGCGAAGGAAGAGGGAATCCTACTCATCACCGTGAATCCTACCTGACTGACCCCAAGTCTAGGAAAGCTGGTGGATAGCTGAACGGAACAGGGAAAAGCTGTATGCATTTTATGAAAAAGAATAAGTCCTTCCAATTGGGTGAGCCTATTTCTCACTTTTCCTACCAGCCCTACCTACACAAGTTTGCTATAAAGAACTGAAGAACGGCGCATCTTTAAGGGGTTAGATGAACTTCTTGCTTCCCTAGATGAGGGAAAAGGTGGATACCAGCTACTGTACTTACGTGAAGTAAGCTATTCCCGTCCGCTCAGCAAAGAAAAGTTTGCTATTAGATTAGTTAGGGCCAAAACCATAGCTCGCTCCTCCTTTCTTGGGTTTCCTCTGTTCCCTAACTGTCTGCTATTGCTAAAGCTAAACCTATGCCTCCGGCAAAGGCAAGACGGAAAGCAAGCTAGTTAAGGTTTCGGAAACAGGAATGCAACCAAGCTAACAACAAGAAGCCCTCAGGTCATGAGAAAAAGGAAATAATAGATCATCTGCATGGAAGGTCATCCCTATTCCTATCTTTTTATCCGACTGGAAGCTTGTAGCAGTGGAAGAACAGCAATTCTTGAGACTTTTTCTTTCTTCACTCAATCCAACCGCTTCGTTCGTCTAACATAAACCCTTGTCTAGGTCAATTGATACATACAAGCCGCATATATCATCTATACAATCCTTCCCTCTCTTATTGAGTCAATCTAGCATAGTGAAATCTTTCTTCTTCTTATAACTTGAAACAAGCCGCAAGGCGTTGCTATCCATCGCAATACCCACCCACAAGAAGTAGTGGCAATTCTCTTCCCATTGCTGACTACCTTCACCTTGTGCTATATCTCGAGTGGACATAGCCACCCTAACCTATATCTACTTGCTTCGGCCTTTATATATCTGCATTCTCTGCTGTATCCACCTTTACTTGGTATTCAGTGCTCTGTTCTAGAAGTCTGTAACACCTGACCTCGAACTCCATTGGCTCCTTACCTCGAGCCGGGATAAGAAGATAGATTTGACATTTGATTGTTTAAACGTGAGTTGAAACACATTTGAAGCATGTTTCAGTGAAGGAGAAGTAGTGATGAAGGTTTCGTAAAAGGAAACAGGAAAGCAAAGCGGGTTACCGGACTTGGGAAACGGAAGAGATCAAAAGCGAGAAGTGACTAGTTGGAAGTTCCTGAAAGCAGGGAAAGCGATAGTTGACTTTTCTTGAGAAGTAGGAAAGATAGATCGGTTGTGAAACATACCAACAAATCAGCATATTCTGGAATCGGAAGTGTTAAGCATGAAAAAACACACCCTTTTGGTCATGGTTGTATAGTAGGGCAAGCCGCTTACTTACCAAGCTAGAGAGGAGTTGGTACTCCGACGCGAGGGCGAATCCTTCTCAAAATATCCACTTTCCACTTGCAAAGCAAGGGCTCCGATATTAGTTCCTTACGACGAACTTGAAGCTAATCAATCACTCCGTACCTTCTGTTACGAGAGAGAACCCAAACAAGGAAGATGGGATATATTAAGCGTAGCTATATAAAATATATAACACCCCTCAAACTTAGTAAAAGCAAAGAGCTTACGAGGGTAATCTATACTCTCATACCATTACGAGATCTTAGAGTTGAGTATGAGACTAAGATTCAGTCTTTACCGACCGTGGCGAGAGATAAAATTATGTACATGAGAGGGCGGCACCGCTTCGCGCCTTTAGGGTAATGAAAGTTCAAGAGCAATTCAATAGCCGTTTTCCTTCTCTTGCTTGTGTCGGGAGTGGCGGGCGTTGGAGTTTTTGCTTTTCTGACGGTTTTAGTTGTAAGAAAAATGCAAATTTATGCTATATGCCTCTGGTCAAGCAATCTTTTGAGAAAGTAAAGTGAGGGTTTTCTGCTTCTATGGAATTTGGTAAAAAGCAAGTGAGGTTGAAAGCAAACCAGTTTGATTCCGTCGGGGATTCTAGGAGTTAGACGAGCATAATTGGAGTTAGACGAGAAAAATTGGAGTCTTTCAGTCTTTCAAATGGCAGGAAAAGTGGATTTTGGCGATACTGAACACTGATAACATATCCCCCCGGGGCGATGTAACGCAACTCCCTCATATCTCCTCTACCGTTACTGGGGCGAAGTTTCTTTTCAGGCGAGTCCCTGACGTCAAGACAGATCGATTCAAAATTGAATCAAAGATGATGGTTCAAAAGGAAGGTGCATATTATCAAGAAAAGTATTCTAAGACACAGCCCTCTCCTTGCTCCTTCGTTATTGCTCGTTCTTGCCTATTTCTTGGATTGTTTGGGATAGCCATATTGAAACCAAGGGAAGCTCCTCAGAATCTGATTTTTGAACATGGCTCATGCGCTGTTTTTTAGTAATTTAGTAAGTATAATTACCCGCCCGCAGTAAGTAGCAGTAGCTTTCACTGGTCTTTACTCTTACACAAGGTTGCTGACAAAAAAGACTCGAAGGCATGGAATGATGCTCTCCCAGAAGGGAGTTTCTGTTCATAGGCACAGAAAAGGAAATCGTTTTTTACTTATACATACGTTGTGTATTTACTACAGAGTCGCATAGTTGCTGCACTAATAAGATTATTTCGTGCGCTCTTATTCCTTCTACTAAGAACCATTCCCCCTTGTGATGAGGATTGCCTTTTTCATTCTAGTTTCTTGTTGTCGTTTATACCTTATTAGTAGCTCACATCAAAATCAAAGTAGGACATCGGATTTCAAGAGTCCGCTTTTCGTATCGCCCTGCTAATTCGATATGTTGTATAAGTAGTTTGACCAAGGAAGCAAGCAGTTGAAAAGCTAGTAAGAGGAGTTAAGAGCCGTAAGTTAATATGTAGTTTCCGTGGTATCTCTAGTAGTAAGTACAGTTCTCGTATCTACTGTATGAAAGTAGTAAGGCAGCTACCAGATTGTAAGGCTCGCTTAGCAGAAAAAGAGGAAGAAATGAGACTCGAAATGCCGTAGTTTATTGTTCTCGGTTATATGCTATTAGACAGAAAGAGTACAAGCAAGAAATACGAATGTTAGCCAAGAATACAGGCTTGAGAATACCTAGCTCTTCTCTTTCACTGGATTCGTGAGAGGGCGGCGGACATGTAATAAAGGGACGGAGATGCATCTGCGACCATTAGTGCATCGACTTTTTTTTATGAGTCAAAACAAGGGTCGAGCCCTTGTCTTCATTTATTTCCTTCAAAGAAATATAAAGAACCATGCGCCTAATCCGATCCGCTCTTACAGATGGAGATCCTCCGCGTCTATAGACGGCCCGCCCGGCGTACAGCCCCACTTTTCTCAACTAAAAAGGAGATCCTCCTAAACAACCTGGTATGTATGTTTTTTTCGCACCTATACATTGTTAGGCTTTTCCACATCGGGATCATAAAAGCAACGAGGGAGGGACAATAGTGAAAGCTGTAGTGCCGGGTAACTATAGGCAGGCTCGGAAGATAGGCTAATATTCATAGGCAAGGCAAGTGGGCCCTCGGGAAGAAAGTGTATATTTGGAATTCCATTGAGGACAAAGAGTTGGGAAAGAGAAGTGAGTAGGAAAAATAGGAGGTTATATTAGTGGCTTATTTTTGAAAAGCACTTGTCCTCTTGGTACCGGTATATAAACAACATCATTTAGAGCTTGCTTGGCAAAATTGGAAACTTTCGACAATCTCACAGCAGACCTGAATCCGCCTGGCGAAAGAAAAGAACACAAGCTATTCGTCAAGAATAAGAAATATCGCTGGTAGAGACCGGCATAAGGAGAGAGGAACACAAGCAAGTACTATTGATCTGGGTAGATAGATCGGAGAATCGTCTTTAGCAACTGTATTTCCTGATCTTTTTGAGATGTCTGTATGCAACTGTTATCGAGGTGTCATGTTGAATTTCGAAGAGTGCTCGCGGGTCACTTACACAAGGAATGGCATCCCATTTCTCCATAGAAGGGCAGAAAACGAATAGGAGAGCTGTACTCTCAGAGCTTTTTTGCAATAACGAAAATGGTTCTTCCTCGGATTTCCCTGAAAACAACTATTAAAGAACTCTCAAGACCGAACGCATCTCTCAACGGCTGGCCGGCTGTCTATTTGATAGGTCTAAGCATTGTTGTTTACCTTTATCCTTCCGGAGGGGTTACCTTTTGCTCTGACAAGCAGACGAAACTTTCTTGTACGCTGCTAGGTGTCAAACTACTCAGCAAGGCTAGTGTTGTCAAGCAGCAGGCATAACGATTCCGACCTGACCAAATTGATGCTTTCTTTCTTATTGTATATATATATATAGTTCCATTGGCAAGCACTCACAAATATTTCTTTGGCTTGAGAGCAAGAAATGAGAGGTTGTCTGCTTCTTGGCCTTCACATAAATCACCCGGTCCTGATGGCTTCAAAGGCGCATTCTAAAAGACTTTACAAAATCTACCGCTGCGCGCAGCGGGTGACATTGCTTTCTTTCCTATTAGTAACGGAGAAATCCCTTGCTACCAAGTGCCAGTAGTGTAGGAAATCCCAGCAATAAGAGTAGTGAGTTAAATCCGTTGCTTGTTGGGAAAATAGCAAGTAGGACACTTTTCCGACAAACAAGCTAGCAAAGCGTTAGCACGCCTATTCTATTCAGTAAGGGCAGAGGCTGGGGAAAAAATGTTGGAGTTCGTATTTCTCGAAGGTAATCGAGATCGTGAATCAGATGCGGACCTATGGTGAAGATATCTCCGAAAAACGGGTAGCTTATAAAATTGGAGAAAAGTACGCGTATATTTTATCTGCAATTGAAGAAAGATCTGTCGACACTATAAATGAAACAAATGCTGAGTTAATGTTCATCGCATGAAGAGATAATTCTACAGGGGAAACTCGGTTTCAAGAAAAAGTTCTTTCCTCTTTCTTTGACGTAGATGAAATACTCGTGTTGAGCCCCAACGCCTAGGATCACCTAGCAGACGACCTAAATGAAACTTTCACAACCTAAATCCAGCTTGTCGTATAAGTAGCAGTGATTCCGAGTTTGTAAGGCGATTATCAACTTGAGTATTTAGTAATAGGTTTTGCAGATTGACTTCGTGTTTTCAGATTGCAAGCGCCAGCTATAGGATTGGGTCTTCTTCTCTTTTATTACAGAGTGGGACTTACTTGTCGAGGCCACCTGTCTGCTTTCTTTGACTCACGGGGGCTATTCTCAATCGGTAAAGCTGTAGACAGCATCGGATGCGCAGCGCGCTTTAATTGAGTTCTGTCCTACTGCTTTTCCTCAAGAGGAAGCATTCAAAGATCACAGATCATCAACCTAATGAAATAGATGAAGCGTCACACCTCCACTTGCTTGAGGAACAAGAATCATAGTGAACAGGTACATCACTCGGAGAGAAACGAGCGGGGCAAGCTTCATTTCATGCACGTATTTTTGTTTCCTCCATGTTGGGTCGGCTTATATGCGCATAAAGGTAACTGCGCCACAATCAGACCCGGATCAGATGAGATACTAACTCGCTAATATTTAGATAGAGATTTTCCCAAGGACTACTTTGACTTGAGTACCTTTTCTACTGAGCTAAAGAGCTGTCCTCGAGTTCCGGTTCTTACTCAGATCTAAATCCGGATATGTTTCCAAAATTCATCCGCGAAAAAGCACGAAGCTTACCTTATGATATTCCCAAATCCACTCACTTTTCTGTGCCAATAACTCAAAAGATTGAGGCACAAAACTACTAGACGGGTTCTCTATAAACAGCAACTGGAATGCCGCTAACAACAAATAAGAAATCCCCCACCCAGTTCACCACACTCTCTACTTGACGTCGAATGCCTTCATCCTTGCCACTGGCCCTCGCTTGTATTGCTCCTTTCCTTTTCGTTCACTTTGACTTCGCCACTGCTCCTCCCAAAGGACACTAATCATCCCAAGCTCATCTATCAATAGTCTAACTCCACCAATTTAGGATAATGCTTCACCTTTGATAGAATTGAGAAACAATGAATCAAATTATCATGTTGTATAACCAAATAACATATAAAGGAAGCATTTTACTAAGCAATACAAGAGAAGACTGAATTTACCAGCAAATCGAATATGTGTTGAAGCTCATCGGAAGCATTAATATCAACCAAAGTAGGATACACAATAGAACAAGGAGACAGCTTGCCTAGCATCATCAATAGCCTCTCCAGCAGCTTCCTCACCACCACCTTGGAGGAGTTAATGTAAGTCGGCACATCTATTACTTAATACCGAATTCTCCATATCTGGGCTAAATCCGGGTGAAGGGTTTATGCTTATTTCAAAGAAGCACTGGCTGGTAAACGAGCTTTCTTTTGCTCTACACGTTAGTAGTTACTCGCTGGGTCAAACAAAAATCTCCCAAGGCTGGTGCACCCACTTCTTCAACATAAAGCTTTGAACTTGGAGGCTTTTACCCCTTACTCAAATAGGGAGGGGTAGATCAGTGGTAGTTTTATATCCTATCCCCTAGAGGTAAAGAGTGCCCTACAAAAGAAGAGTACTTGAGTGGAGCTTACTCGAGCGTATGGTATACAAGTGTGAAAGCGGAAAAGCCGGATTGCTCATAAAAAGCACTAAGATAAGGGTAAGAAGCATCGATATTCATCGGTCGTAGAAGCTTAACCATTTTGACTCCCTGGCTGGGAAATTATCTCTCTATTCGACTACAGGCATCCGCTACAACCAAAGTCACTACGTCTTGTCGCTCAACTGCTTTCTTCTTGTCAAGCGAAGAGCTAGAATTTATACTCGCTTGGGTAGGAGAATCCAGAGAAAACTGAAAAGCTGGGTAGGGGTAATGAATGCCTTTTAGTTATACACTTATCAAAATGGAGTTTTTCCTGGTTTCAATGTATCTAACGGGAAGGTGGGGAAAAGTCCTTTTTGTTCGGGCCGGCTTGAGGACTAGCACTCCTAGCTTCCCTTTCATCTATAGATAGATAAGATAGTATCAATTTTTTGATATAAAGATGCGTGAAATAGCTTCCTTTTTGAAAGAGTTTGAGCTATAAGTGGCATGCGAAGAAAGAGCTGAATTTTGGTTCGACCTATATAGTGAAAGGTGATATATAGCAGAAAGGAAAGGACTAATGTAGCGAGTTCTCAACTTTGGGCGAACAGATGCAGTGCCCGTGATAAAGTAACGGTACGGGTAGTAGAGACCCAGTTGATAGGATTCATTCGGAATTTCATAACAATCAAGGTCAAAAAAAGAGTAATCGGATTCTTCAAACACCTTTTCCTGGTCCGATCCGAGGAGTGAATTCGACAAACCAAATGCAAAGAGAGCGTTTCATAGATTGAAAAAGAACAAACCCATTACCTATTCCAAAAAATAAGAAAAGAAAAACAAGAGAAAGAGAAATTGTTCTTGAATTCTTCTCTTGGCGTCGATCGAAACACATAGATAGTTAATAAAGCCCTGTAATGAAAAAGATAGTTTACATGCAAAAATGAAATAAAGAGAAAATCGAATCAAGTTGGATGGGCGAGAAGGCATATGATATGGTCAATTGGTCCGTTGGGTGGAAGGACAAAGGCAAATAGAAAGCGAGGGTCTTCACAAGATCTTAACTAGAGGTAGGGATTCAATCAAATGTCTTACAAGGTCTTGGATCTGACCTCATAGGAGGCGTATCCTTTATTGAAAAATTGAAGATAATACCAAAATCTTTTGACAAGCAAAACCTGGTGGATTCTTTTCAAAGAGCATTATGGATTTTTCTTATATGACAAAAGCCCGGTGGTAGATATATCAAAATCCTTAGACTAGAGGATGGTGGAAGGACATTATTGATAATAAATAGAAGAATAATACTTTTTGAAGGTAGGAGGAAGCCTTTTTTTTTTCTTTCTTCACCGGGGCTTTTCTTTCTTTTTTTACCTCGTAAGCTAGTTTCATTCGCAAGCAAGTTTAGCCTTGCCTACCCCTTCCCTTTCCCGTATTCCGCCTCTCTTTCAAAAGCTAGCCAAGGAAGCTAGTAAGTGTATTTTCTTTTGGTCAGTTTATTTAACTAGTTCTGCCGGGCCAAAGCTAGTGGTCTGGCTATTTGCTTTCTCTCTCACCAAGAGTTCATTGATTGAGTTAAGGAAGTGGAGCAAGCGAGGCTAAGTAGAGTACCCACCTATCCCTTTTTGAAGTTTAGTCAGTTTTCAAGAGGAAAGGCAGTTTGGAGACAGAGGTTCGTGGGTATTCATTTTTCATCTGGCTATGTGCTTTCTTAAGCAAAAGATTCAAAGCTGCAGTGGGCAGGAAAGAGTTGAGGATAAAGGAAGCTAGGAAGTCCGCCCTCGGAAGTACCGCTACTCAACCAATAGGGTAAGGGCTTGAGTTCTCTTGTGAGCTAATAGCTCTCGGGGTAGGGGAATACGTAGCGTATCATTCCTATCTTTCTTCACTGAACTGCTCCGTCTCTGGCCCTTGCCTTTCCACCGAAACTAAACTACTAAACTCGAAAGCTAAAGAGGCTGCTAGAAGAAAGTAAGCCTTCGGTCAACATTGACATTTGAAAATGCTACTTCAGGAGTAAAGCTCTGGGGTGAGAATTCCGGTAATGAATGCAGGATCGGAGTCTTAGGAAGCTTGACCGGGTCTTCTCTTGTGAACTTCTTTCATGGAGGTGCTTTAAGGTTTGGGGTACGAGACCGACAATGAGATGCTCCTAGACTGCCGGACCTCGTCATTCCCCGAAGTCTACATCCAGTCCAATTTTGGAGGAAAAAATAGAGACAGTATGCTAAACACTGAAGAGTGGATTTGTTTCCACTTGTCACGCTCGGCATAGTAGTTCGTACTCGATAAGAAGCAGTTAGCGTAGCTAAGGTAGATTCTATTTAAAGTGGTGATACTCGAATGTCATGTGCACGTGTTGCTAGGCGCGTTTTTCCCTACACCGGGTAAGTGTAAAGGAGTTCCCCTGATCCTACTCTTCTGTGTATTGTATAACGCCCTGTGTAATTGCTCGAATTTGGGAACAGGAGGTGGTAATGGTTTCGCCTATGTCCTCATAGTCTATGCCTGGAAGAGTAATGATGCCTCATCTCCTAAGAGGCGTTTTCATCTTCTTCTACAGGATGGAGAAAGTAGCATTAAAGATGTCCATGGACTCCCCCTTGAAATAAGGCGGTCTCTCCGTGACTTGAGCCATTTGATGCCAATAAAACTTGCTGCTAGTGCCAGTACCTATTTATTCTTCTTCGCTGCGCGCCTTTTTTGGTTCACAACATGTCTACTTAGTATTAGCATTGCAACCTTGCGGAACTTGATTTTGGCAGCGTTGTTTGGTTCCTACTTTTCTTAACCGCAGCAATCTACATGCATTCATTTGATCTTTAAGGATAAAGAAGACTTGTCCAATCTGCAATTTCAGCTCTTTTCCTAAAAAAGATCTAGTGTGTGATAAGAAAAATGCCCATATAATTCTGCTCACTTCAGTTTCCAAAATAGAGACGATTTTCCATCTGAAAAGCAATGCAACGCTTTGGATGCATTTTTTCATCTGTAGATGGAAGTTTGAAAAGCATCATTATTATATAAATATGGCCGGGAGTATGAAATCATTACTGAGTGTGCATCGTCCAACTTCTCTTAGACTCCAACTCCAAACCGGATTGCCCGCTTCTTTCAGAGCATATTGAATGAAGGAGGTGTAAATGGATTTTCTCAGGGAGTGAACACCAGGGCGCAGCAAAAAGCGACAAACGCTCCGCGCCTTTAATTCATTACTATTGTAAACGAGTCAGAATAATCATGGAGGAAGTTTTGAAAAGCGGCGAAGAAAGAAGAGAGTTGGAATCCAAAACTATAACCTACAAACACAATAAAACTGTTTCATTTCCCCTTCCTTGTATCTTGTTTGGTTGGTTTGTTTCACGCGTATGAATGAATTCATCTCAATGGCATTTCCTTTGGCTATATACTCACCCGTCTAGAGTTTTGGTTTTCTTAATATTATGTGGTAGGTTTTGAGCATAAAGAAGATTTCAGAAAGATGCTGCGGCCAGAGATTATATAATATAGGGCGCTTACTGAAAAGAAAAAGATTATATGTTACTTTGGTTCGGGTAAGAGATAGACTAGTTTGAAGGAGGACGCCACACTCACGATCTATAGGGGGGGAAGCATTGGACATTATGGGTAAGTGGTCCAATTCGTGATCCGTCCGAAACTGGCGAAGTAGTAGTGGAATGGAATGAAATTCATCTACGGCTTTCTCGTTCTCGCTTTATCGTAAATAGTTGTTTTGAGCGGCGAGTTCGAATTGAATTGCGCTGACTCGAGTTAGCGAAAGCGCGCTAACACGCTCCAAAGAAATGAACTTCAATTCTCGTAGGATCCGTCCGGGTCAATCGTGTTAAGTATAGAAAAACGCACTCTTTCTTTTCATGCCGAAGAAAGCAAGTCATCAAATAACAAGTCGACACAAACACGGCACTAGAGAACTATATATATACCAGAATGTTCGCGTTCAAAGACAAGACTATATAAGAGCAAACTCGCGTTCGCTATTTTCTTACTTTAAGGAAAAGTCGGTAAATGGAGACAAGCAACCTCAGTACTAGTAGAATCCAGTGCTAGTTTAGCAGCAGTGCGTACGTATGATGTAACCCTAGCAGTGCTAGTCGATGAAAAGGGCGCTCAGGCGGCACTCTACTGACCGGGAGGAGGAATAGAATGGTCAGCATCACTTTCAATATCATATAGAAACTACTGCTTTCGGCTAGTTTGTTCCTCGGGACAGCTATGTAGGTTATTTGTTCCAGGCAAGCGCCACTACTGGTCTCCTTCAGACCTTGCTTCTTCCAATCCCAGCTGTACAACCTCAATAGAATATATGATTGTCTCACCTATTCTTGCTTACGACAAAAAGAAGAAAAGCAAAAGTAGTGTACCACACAATATGCTTAACACTCTCTTTCTTGATAGAGAAACAGGCCTCCTCCTCTACATTCTCTACCTTAGCTTTCCCCTTGCTTCCCCTATCCTAGCATATTAGTTGGACTGTGCTAGTTGGACAGCTTGAGCTGGAACGAAACAGTGCTAGTCTTTTGTATCCAGTGCTACGGGAACGAATAGAACGACTAGTTCAAACTGCTCACCCTTTAGTGAAACGTGGAGAATGCTCAGTTGGTTACATGCAATACAAAGCTACTTACTGAACGAAATATATATATTCTGCTTCAGCCTTTCATTGCTTGTTGGGTTCAGTAGTGGAATCCGGTGCGAGAAAGGCATACAGAGGCTTCCCCTTATTCTGACCTATAGGAAAATAAATATGAGGAAAGAAAAGATACCATATAAAGAAGTCAAGATCCAGTTCGACTACGACCCCGCTAACGCAAGTCACAGGACTAGATGTTGAACTTGCTTTGAAGATGAAAGAAAGTCCGACTTTTCTTTAGTTTTCTTTGAAAGCAAATGCGCCAGCCATTTTGAGAAGTAAATCAGAGAAGTTAGGCTTATCTAATTCGGAGTGGGTAGCATTCACTTATTCCCTAGGGGTAGGTCATAGGCTAGATAAAGAAAAGACCTCACATGGTTGATAGGAGTAGAAGTAGTGCTTTTCTTCGTTTCAGACAAGTGCTAGTTTGACTAGTACCATTAGCAAGACTCTGCTTCTTTGAAGGTAAGAATAGCGAGAGGGACCAAAAAACGTATCCACGCAATCACTTTGCTTCCAAAATATCTAGATACGGAAGCATGCCCGCGCTTTTCTTATCTTAAACCCATTCTCCTTGTAGTGACCATAGACACCACATTCAAAGCACACTTGGTATATTTATTCCCTAATATTCCACTCTCCATATCCGTCTCCTCATAGAAATATAACTAGTTGGGGCTTTGGTTAATCCACTTCCACGCGATGCTTGCTGTTTACATCGATATAAAGAGGTCCTCTCCGCGCCTAGGATTCGTTTCAGAATCAAATGAGAAAAAGCAGGGTAAGTATGTGTTGGCTACGCTCTTGTTGGAATTCCTTCTGGAAAGGGAGGTGGTGGGTATTCTTCTTTCAGGATAAGGCTATGTTCCTGCAAGACACCTTTCGCTAGGTTCATGTGAGGTAACCTATTTTGGCTCGAGAACGTCGATTGAACACACATTTCTAGTAATATATATAATCCTCGCTTACCGGAGAAAGACTAGTTTGGGACGAGCTGCTAAACCAGTAGAATGGGGATAGAGTATTTCTTGAATTAGAGTTCGACCTGCCTGGCCGCCCGCGTTAAACAAGTAGTGCGCTCGCTCCAAGTAGATAGCTCGAGGAAGGAACTTAAGAGTCGTTAGAAAATCTCTCTCATCACATTACTACTATATATAATGACTGGAAAACACATCTTGTAGAGAAAAGTACCTTTTTTGGAAACGGACCGTCCCTGGTCCCGAACCAACCATTGATTTCTCAATGGAAATCCTCTATCGAAATCATGTTCTGGCTATTATATTAAGTAAGGGCAAGTAAGAAATCTGTCATGCTCTTATTGCGGATGGAGCGAGCCTATAAACAGCGATGAATTACTTGAATGGATTCGGGGGTATAAGAGGAGATGTATAAGGCTAACCAGATCTCCTTGGAAAGCACTCGGAGTTCGAGACGGAAGCTTTGCTGGTAGAACGAACAATATCTTATCTAAGGAAAAGAGAAGGAACTTACCTAAATTGCAACTTGTGAGCAGGCCTTCCCTTTCCGCCGGAGCTTCACGGGCGTTGCCCCGTTCCCCAATCAGATGCGTGGATGTTCAGCAGGAAGAATATTCAGAATACACAGATGAAGAACTCATCAATGCGCCAAATGCCAAGGAAGATGTGAAAAGCCGATGAAATTCACAACAAGATATTTGCATTTTCAATACACTAGGTAGCTATACATTAGAATGTATTAGAGTATATGTGCTGGGTTGACTTTGTAATAACCCTGCGAATGAGAAGAGCCCTATGGTTCGTCTTGCAACGTTGATAGACAAACTGGATACAACAGTCAGATCACATGCGGAGATTGAGTTGCAACGTTATGATGAGTTACTGTCTCGTAAAGAAAGATTGTTCCCACAAGAAGACCCGGGAATCAGAATCAGCCTCTCTTGATTCTACAAAAAGCAAGAAAGGAAGAAGCAAGAAAAGGGAGTCTTAATGATAGTTGTAATACTATAATGAGTGACAAACAATCCAAGTATAAATGTACCTCCTATGGTATAGGGGTAGCCCTCTTTGAGTTCTTACTGGAAAAGGGTTTAGTAACTGTGCAAAATCAGAATTACGAGCATCATACAGGGCATGTCTTGGTTAAGACAAAAAGAAGCCGTTACTATAAACCGATGGATGCCCCTATATGTTTCCTTGACCTTTGATATAAATTGACTTCCTATCAAGCTAAGCCTACCAATGGTATGTCTACCACAGCGTGTGGGCATAGATAAGAACGTTGTATATGGTGATAAGACACATCTAAATAAATGTGGAACAACCATCACAGTACCTTCGTGGTGGGTACTTACTAAATGTAAGTAAGGATATTATTCAGGGGGCTCGGTTGTTAAGCACACCTAATGTTTATTATTATGACGTTCGTTTTGAAGATGTGGATCAAGCTATAAGACGAGTTAAGGTTATGAATACTTTGCAGGAAGTCCCCTTTCGTATAAATCACCCATGGTTGAAGACAATCATTTCTGATTATGACTTATTAGTAAAAGCTGGTTTACTATTGCCTAAGGCACTTGCAACAATGGAACTGATATCTGCGTGTGGTATCCTAGGAGGTGCATATCTTAAGAATGCACGTATTCAAGAACTAGATTCTTATAACGATTTACTCCGTACTTTAACAATAAATATACAGAAGGCTCGTTACGAGGGATTCATAATCGAGCTGGCTGAGGCATTAGATGGGTATGAGATCTATTTCCCGGTCTATTTAGACTTTAGAGGACGAAATTCCCGTGCTGGTATCAATCAGTAATTTCCACGAACGTGATTTTGCTAAAGCACGGTTGCTGTTTGCGCCTGTCAGTGGTCATACTAATGATACATCCCGTATAAATAAACGGTGAGGTGGCCGGGCTTACATCTGAAGAAATGGAAACACTCCATATAGCAACAGCCTTCCAGTTTCAAAAGTTTCCAAATTATGAAGAAGCTTCTAAATGGTATTCTACCAATAAAGATAGTTTGAGTGAAAAACAGGTTTCTAACAAATCCCAGATTTACCAGGTTGCTGGCCGTGCTAGGCACCCATTTCAGTTCCTATCTAATATAACAAGATTCTTATCCGAGCAATGGAAAGATGGGTTGGAATGGATACCAATACACAAAGACGCCTCAGCGAGTGCTTACCAGATTATGTCCTATTTCTTGTTAGACGTGGAAATGCCGATTCAAACAAATCTGATTATCAATCCGAAAGATGAAGATCGAATTAATGATATCTATTCCTTATTGAGAAATGAGCTATTAAGCTACGCGAACACTGTTGATATGGACAATAACCTAATCGAAATTCTACGAAAACACATGGATCGTTCTCTTGTAAAGAGCATCTTTATGCCCATAATCTATGGTAAGACACTAATGTCTACAGCTAAAGACATAAATACTCAACTCTCTAGCTATATTACATATAAAGAGGGCATGGAAATAGCCAAACTTTGTTTTGATTTGAGGAAGGAAATTTATGTAAACAGGGAGAACATAATTTCGTTAATTCGTCTTATTAGCTGGGTAATCGCGTCTGCGAACCGACCCGTTTGGTTGAAAACCGAGTTCTTATGCACAATACAGGAGTATCTCTGTTTAAGGAATCAGAACATCTGGGTCCATTATTTCGATAAAAAGAAAATGCAAAAAAGTCGGAAGAAAGTTACCATGAAAGTCTGTACCACTCAAAGAAATCGACAAAAGACCGTTATCGCCACATTTGTGAATTGAATCCATCAGAGGGATGCAACTATTGCAATGCATATGATCGAAAAGTCGATCAGGGGTGTTGATGTGTCCAATATACCTATATATACAGTCCATGAGAATTTTCTCACCACCGCGAAACATTGTCAGAATTTACCTAATATGTATAAAGATATCTTTATGGATATGGAGGCTCCTCTAACAATCATCAACAAATTCATTTACGATAATATAATTCTCCCAGTTAACAAACAAAGAGCATAAGATAGATGAGAACATGTTCAATAGAATTGTGTTTCCCTATCCTGAAGAAATACTGGTTCAATATTGAAACGAATATATGGAAATATTTTCCAATAAGGATGCAATGGAGGAAAAGAATTGGATTAAGCAAAATCAGGATATAGTGAAAAGCTACAAAAGCTATGTCAATACAATACATTATAGAGATCCAAGAACCGGGAATTCTAAGTTGAGGGATTTCTTACATATGCTATCGAGCGGGGAACACAATTACAGTTTGCACTTAGAAAATGAAAATCACAAGTATGAAACATATATCAAGTAGAACTACCAGTAAGCATGGTTTAATTAGTGAATCGTTATATCACCTTTCTAGTAGGATTGAACGACCCAAACACTTTTTTTCCAGTTTCTTATGTCATCCCAAACCTCCTTCTCCTTATCTTCTAAAAACGTATGCGTTCGAAGAAGCCGCCAGCACAAATTATTAGTCTCATTGAAGGAATTGATCCCAGAAACGAGAAAGGCAACAATCTTACATTATTTACCAGAAATTGATTTCATGTTACATGAAGACTCTTAATCAACAAATAAAGGGACCACTACCATTAAGTTGAAACTACTAAATGGAACCCTGATCTAGTAATGACAGATGTAGTAGGATCAAAAGCTATTAAAGCTATTGGGAAAAAATCCGGTGAGGAATGGAAATTCACTAAAATATACCAGACTGATGTTCCTCACGTACTGCTTGATAGAAGCTTACCCAAGGGAGCTCCAGCCTCCTCAATCTTCTGAACCAAAGGGTGTGTTCCGCTTACAGATTACCTTATCCGTTTGTGTATGAGTTCCCAAGTAAAGTAGCAAGTTCCCGACTTACTTTAGTTTAGTAGATGCATGCACACGGACGGGTCCTGCACTCCGGGTTGATAAAGAAAGATCTACTGACTTTTGACTTTCAATGCTTTTGAGAATCTCCTCCGTCTAACGTAAATAGGGCCATACGTAAACAATTCTACCTATCATCTCTCTTCGGGCCTGTCTTTGACTGATCTACGTTACCCATCTCTCTACTTCTCCTTTCAAACTCGTGCCAATGCTTTGGAAGATGCCTATGTTATATGTGCCTATAATATCGGAGTAAATACCATGCTTTCAACCGAGGGGAATCTCAATAAACACCCATACCTTGCTTCCTCACTTCACTATTCCGCTGGGACCTTATACGGGAAAGCGGATGCATGCATTTACTCACCTACCTTACTACTTGACAGCTGAACTTGCTTCTTCACTCTTGTCATTTCTACTATTTCACCAGTTTCAGAGCTTTCCCCTTTCACACGCAAGTAAGCAAGACGCACAAACAAGTACGCTTTAGCTACTAAGCTTCGAAAGAACCAATAGGCTGACTCCGAAGTCGGAGCTTTCACTCCAGTATTCGAATGAGTCTTATTAGGAATTCCCAGGTATCAGAACCTTTTCTTTATTCTGTCCTGAACTTCAGTGCCCTTGGCTTTTAGTCATTCCTTTCATTAAAAACATAAAGGGCATTCATTTTCATTTCATTCTTTGCTTTTCGCTAGGGTACTTAAGAAGAAAGCACGAGCTACGGAAGGCGAGCCCTTTACACGCGCTCCACTGACGTTACACTCGCTGGTAAGGAATAAAGAAAGAGTAAACACGTGTTTCCGACGACTCTATAATCTATCTACGACAATTTGCGAAGCGGGACTCCCCTATTCTGGAAAATAGGATTCCGGAAATCCCAAATTCTTTTTACGCTTGCAATTATGACAAAATCATGATTCTCCTATCGACAAAAGTCATACGACGCCTTTTCCTAGAGTCAAGTGGAATCTGAGTCAGACTGTTTGACAATCATATAGCGTAATCAGCCATTCTTACCCTTCTCCGACAAGATGATAAAAGTATGCTTTACCTATCCTCATGCAAGTGAACTAATAAAAAAGAAATCGCTTAGATTTAATACTAATGTCAGAAACCAAGGAGAAGACGATTCCTAGAAACATACAGGAATTGCACCTGAAAAGTGCTGTGCACCCAATCCATTTCTTTCTTTTTTGACCCAGTGAGTAACTACTAATGTTACGAACAAAGAAGGCTCATTCGCCTCGGGAATTACATCCGGCACCGCTAAAGCCTACAATACCAGGCTGATAAAACATAATAGCTCTACGACTACTAAATAGCTAATACTAAATCGGCTTGGCATGAAAAAAATGAAGCACATCTCTAGTGGATAGAAGAAACCTGCCTATAGTCTGAGTATTCGATTCACCTCTTCTTATTCTATGTACTTCTAAAGCGAAGGTGATTCTTTTCTTTGCTAGCACATCGTTGACCTTTCGTTCAATCTCTTCGGATCTTATAGGAATATACACACTCCTAGCTTTTTCATTCAATATGCCCGAAAACCCTCAAGAAAAGTATATGGCTTTCCCTACTCACAACGTGGTGATTGGGTAAGCAAGCGGCCTCATTGGTATTCTGTCAAAAGCATAAAAAGATTATTTCTCTATTCATGCCTCGGAATAAAGTCTACTTCTATACTCAGCAGGCAATAGAAATCGACAATTCGTACTTTTTTTACTAATCCCCCGACAACGTATTTCAATGAGGTGAAACGTAGAATTCGGCTTTCGTTCACTGCTGATTTTTGAATTCCTTCAAATCAGTAATCGAACTAGTCTGGAAATGGTGTGTTTTCTGCAGCATGATGTTCTTTGTTTTATTACTTAGAGGGATAATAACCAAAAGGTTGAGTGCACTACTCTTTCTATATGTTGAGTTCGCATGTTCAGATTGAATGAGCAGACCTTCGGTTCATGAGTAGTGTTGGGCTGTAGAAAGAATAAAGTTACCGGACCGCTCGTTTCATACACATGATATTGCTATAGAAAATCAATGCATTAAGGTTCGATTGTCTGAGAAATATGGAAAACGGCATTGTGTGATGGCTCCGTTAATAAGCAATTATGTATACAGATCCTGGTAATTATTGATGTCTGTTGTGGTTCTTATATCAGCCGTATAAAAATCAATGATGAAACACAAGAGATCCCTCATAAAGAAAGTACCTCAGTGTCCTTATTTGCAAAAAAGGACAATAAAGCATAAAAAGGAGTTCAGTCCTGCGGCCTTGTATCTGAAGTGGAGTCAGAGTGCATTGAAAAGCGTGCAGTGCTATTTGCTGTCAACCAGTTTGTTTCCAACTCTTTCCCCAGCCAGTGGAAAAGGGTGTCCTTGTCAATAAGGAATTCTATTCTTTACTTGAAAATTCCGAAATTAATAAATCAACAAAACCAAAAGTCATCTCACGCTCCCCTTCCAGTTTCCCAGAGTGAACTTGCAATGCGGGTAATTGAAAGATCTAGACATCAGAATAGCAAGTTAGATCGAAAGACCAGAGTTGCTTACATTTCCAGCATGAAAGGGAAAAGTAAGAAAGCAAGAAAACAACTACGAAACCTAAAAACAAACCCGAAAAAATGCTTTGCAATCCACTTCTCCAGTAAATAAGAAAGGGCTTTGCTTATCAAATCTCGACCACTATACTGACAGGCCTGTAGCACTCGTGCCTTCCTCTCATTTTTCACCTCAAAGGGATCAAAGAGAGGGCTCTTAAGATAAGGTGATTCCTCAGTTAACGATGGGAAGACACATTCCTTCCGTGTTGCATTTTTTAGGACTTTAACTAGAAATTCCTACCCTACTAAGTCAGATCTTCTTCTAGTAAAAGAGCACCACTATCAGTGGTCTGAGAGCCGGTTATACGTACCGAATCATACGGCTTGGCTTCTCATAACTACTTATGAAGGTAGAGAAAGTAGAGACGAAGAAAATGGGAAGGGGGTTGCTTGGATGACCAGGGTATATAGAATTTGGTACAGCTTGCTCAGCATGGTTCCGACCAGCAATAAAATGTTGGATAGAAGAAGAGAAATAAGGCTCAAAACGTTCTCGAGCAGCGCTCTAAAGTAGTGAGTAAGCCACATTGAGAATTGGTAAAGGGGGGGGGCAGGTAGCTTCCTCTGTGTCTATGGATCGCGAGAACTGGAATCGTTGCATGCTTTCTTGTTAAGAGCACTCTTTTCAGCTAGAAAGTGTTCTCACGGACGGGATTTTGGTTTTCGTTTTCCTCTGTGCACACCAACTTGACCATCCAAGTGGCTTAGTGTGAGGAAAGTGTTCACTTGACCGCTTTTTCTATCAGGTACCCCTGCAGGAATTTCTCTTGTTAGAAGTGAGCATTTCACATATATAGTGGAGTGTGTTAGCACCGAGCCGAGTATAGATTCAACTCTTTCCTGGGGATCGATCGCCTATTGGAGAAGAAAACAAGTAGCCCATTAAGTAAGTAGTAGGGGGCCCCTCCAAATTCTTAATGGAAGTAAGTGACCCTATTCTTGAAAAAAAATGGGTGCCACCACCTTTCCACCGGAGAATGACTAGGCGCGGAGCGGTGAACATCTGAATTCCACACGAATTGAATTTCTATTTAGTCCAGTGGAGCGTGTGAATTACCATACTGATTTGAGCATGCCCCACGAATTTTCATCAAAGCCCTCCCTCTACAGCAAGCATATGTAGAAAAAACCGACCGGGATTACAAAAAAACATGAACACTCGTACCAGGATTGCGCATTGGATCGCCTAATGGTTTGTAAGGATTTTTTGAAAGATAAGCCACAAACACACACTTTCACTTTCAGTGGCATCTTAGCCCCCCAAGCTGGCGCTTCCTCCTCACCGCAGACCAACCACTGACCAAAAATTGCAACCTCTTCGAGCCTTGTGTTTTTCTCGGATATGCCCCCAAGAAAAAAGGCGGCTAGAAATGCCGCCGACCCTTCTACCAATAGAGTTGACATCAGCAGGCACGTTCTCTTTGATGAGACCTGCTTCCCTTGTTTCACATGTCCCCTACATCCACATCCAGCAGTACTTCTCTATCTCCCTCCTCATCATCCTCTTTTCTCTTAATCTTTCCCAACTATTTTCCACCAGTGAGTAACGTAGGCATGTTACGAACAAAGAAGGCTCGCGGAATCCCTTTTCATTCGGACAAGTAACGTGTAGGCAGTTACGAGTTATTAGGAGACGTAGTTACTTACTCGTTGGCAAGAAAACGTATGCGCGTGACGCGCAACGGAGTGCAGCCGTTGGATGCGCCGCCACTTTGACTTTTAGCGCACCGGCTTTCGCGCAGGGAGCTGACTGAGCCGGTGCTTGTTGGGGAAGAAAGATGAAGAGACCCGAAGTGGAGATAAAGTGAGCCCCAATGGGAACAATTTAATGCATCTTATTTCACAAAGAATGAATTTGATGTTCAAACGTTAATAAAAACATTCTCTTTCTTATAGAATAGATGCGCCACATTAGCGCTACTCTCGATCTGGTCAATGTGGAAGCTAGTTCAAACTAGAAGCATCCTTTTACTTCACTTCGATGTGCTTCTATTTTTTTCATTACGAGAATTTGGGAACCATCTTTCATCTCTACGGAAAATATATGAGTTGATGCAGCACTTCGGAAATCGCATACATAGATAGACTTAATGTGAAGTGAGAATTGCAAGTGATAGAAAGGCGCGAAGCGGTGATGAAATCAATATAGAATAACTTGCATCAGTATATACGTGTTATGTGGATAAGAAATAACTCTGTCTTGCCTTTACTGGAAAGGCTCTCTCTCATAGGCGATTGGGGGGCATATGTTGCAAGATAAGAGGAAGTGCCCAAACCAAATCCACGTTTTGATGCTTAGAAAAGCATCGAACTTGCTGCTGGACTTCGTTATTATTTCTTACGCTCCTAGGTTGATCCGATTTCTTTCTTCTATTTTGGATTGATTTGGTTACGCTCATAGTGAGGTGTCATATAGTAAATGAGGGAGGGGGGATTTGGAGTATGTATAAGTTACACTTGGAGTTAAGTTAAAGCAGGTGGAGCCACAGCAGGCGGGGTTTTGACTTGCATAATGCAGTTCTCTGGTCATTTCTGGTGATACAATCACTGGTCCACTCTGACCGCTGGGACGTAGCTTCCCCTTTCTATTTTATTGGCTGACCTGCTGCTTCTTCAACACTCCGTGCCTAGTCCGTGGTAGGGGATAGATTTGTCTATGGTAGTATGGCAGTGTATGTGCAAGTAGTGTCATAATTCGTTTAGTAAAGAAATAGTAAATCGGCCTTCTTTGGCTCAGTAGGTTATGGTCCTAAAGTGCTAAAAACATTGGTGCACGAGCTGCTACTATTTCTTTAGTGTGGTGAAGAAATAGGTAATGTCTTTATTCAAAGTCGGTAATGTGCTTATTCAAAGTGTAAATGGAGGTCCCCTAAAGCTCTTCACTGAAAGAATATACTGAAGTGCTTTAAAGAATGATTGAATTTGCAGAACATTACACGAATGAAATGATTTTCGAATGGTAGCGTCCACGTTTCTCCATTGTAGCGGTGAAGCAAGAGACAATAAAACATGATGGTGACGCTTGAAGTAAACTCCACTGCTATTAGAACACGTGAGTGAACAAATAAACATTGAACCAACTTTTGAAAATAGTTCCTCTTTGTCGTGAATGGGTTGATCGTTATCTGCTATTGTTAGAGAGATCAAGTATTTCTCTTTAGGTGTACTTGTTGTGTTAACAATCATTGGATCTTGTAAACCAAGAGGAGCTAATGGATTTATTTCCTTTCTTTTCTGTGTGAAATTCATTTGTTATCTAATACGTGTCAAGTTCTAATACAAGGACAAGGCGACGCTAAGGTGCGTTCCTTTTGAAATGAAAAGCCAAAGAAGGCGAAAAGCTCTGAACTACAGAAACCACCTCCTCGGCTTCTGAGTCCGTGATCAATGGCCGGAATGGTTTGTGTTAAGCTATCCATTCCCTAAATCAATACCTCCCCTGATAAGCATCGAACTAAATACTTACGGTTGTGGTTACTGAACAAAATGAATTTAGGAACCATAAAGCAAATGGTGTGAGGATTTAGTCCCTAAAATCAGTCTTGACATTTCATTACAACCATATATGATTATTGTAACGAGAATATTGAAATAAGAATTTCAAAACACGAAAGCTTGAATGTCAGAATAGAGAAGCAGTTATATCAGTTCGTTCGTCAGAGGATACAGACTTTGCAGCAAGTCTCTGCCTTGTTGACTTTACAGATGAACAGCGTTTACCATGTTTGCTTGCACCATGTTGATTACAATTAGAGTGGCATTTCTCGCCTTCTTACTTGATTTGCCATCCAAGGGCCTGGGATCGACTTAGTTGAAAAGCCGGAATGGCAGACATGAATTAAGCATGGGAACTTACTTTATGTCTGAAGCAAGGTTTGTTCTTTTTTCGCACTCTCGGCTTTGGGGCATTTTTTATACCTTGGGTGACCTAAGGAGAGAGAGGGATCACAAGTCTGAGCTATGGAAACATTCCTTGAAAAAGTAAGCCTTGCTTTAAAAGGCATAAGTGGAAAATCTCATATTGATGAAAATCCGGGATTCGACACCTTAGCGTGATACCGTGCCTTCTTCCATTTCTTTTTTGAGTATAATTGATTTTCGTATATACATAAGTAAGCACATTCTCTTCGTTTGACCCACGGAAAACCCCTTCCTCCCGGCCCGGGATCAGATTATGCTTTATCTGCCCCTTTCCCTTATTCTATTCAGAAAGTGTATTTGAACCACTAAAGTACTTCAAAATTCCTTATGACATAGCGTGTCACGCTGGAAAACTTATATAATGAATATTGAAAACAACATGTCAGTGTTAAAGTTCTATTATCTTTACGGGGCGAAGCAGAGCATTTCAGAAAGAGCAGCCTGAACCTACTACCAGTTGGCCAGCATCAAAGCTGAAGGAGCTTTACCCCGAAGAATAAAGTTTTGAATTCAAGAAAGAGGAGGGTGGGTGTCCACTTTCAGAGCGCCTGGTGTGGAGAAAACTTCAAAAGAGTTTCTCACTAAAGAAGATCTGGAGAAGGTCTTCCAATCACTTGAACACACAAGCTGCTTCCGGGACACGGAGTCACAGAACTATTAGCTCAGTGTATCTACACTGAGCAACCAAAAAAAAACAAGAACAAACCATGAATTTGATCTGTCATAGAAAAAGTAACCTGAGATCTACACTAAATAGCCCTTTACTACACAGAGATTCCTACACTTTATTTGGAATACGATGTGAAAGGTGTGAAGTTAGATTCTTTTCAAGTGCTCACCCTACCTCACAGGAATTCCACTTTCTTAACAAATTTCTTGATACCATAAAAAACTCTCCTGAATGTTTAGTTGATTCTGATAACGATATCACTTCTTCCCGAGTTCAGTCCCAGATGAATGTATTTCAATACTTGATCTGTAATAGTCTGATTTATAAGACAGGTTCAGAAGAAAAAAGGACTGAGATGCAGCGCCATGTGGAAGAACTATCATTGAGTTATGAGTTGGATAATCTTTACAAAAACCTACCTGATATCTGAATCCTTCTTAGAAATAAGGAAACAGATAGTGCTAAAGAGATCCTTTGAAATAAGAATAAAGGCCGCCTTCCAAGGTCAAACTCGTATTGTTTCACAACTTGAAGAGTACACGTTATTTTCTGCTAGTGTATATACTCTGTGTAATCTTTTCCATGCGGGTGCCAAATCGACCGTTGTAAGAGCAGCTACATTCATAGATAGTCTAGCCTATACTATAGAGTATCACTACTCAGTTAGTAGCTCTAGGAGAAAGGGGTTTTTTTATACCGGATTGCAAAATCAAACAGAGACTGAAAAGCATAAACTCACTCAATTAGGAACTAAGTCATGTAAGTCGAAGGCTAAAAAGATCAAACCTGTGTCTAAAGAGACTTCCAACGCATAGCTGCATTCATGTTATAGTTTATTCAAGAGAGAGGTGTTGTGAAACTAGTTGACGATATCCATGTACAAGACAAACCTGTTGTGAAGAAGAAGGGATCATATTACAAGGAAAGGACCCTATATGTTCAATGTTGCTTTAGTCTCAAACTACTACCAATCAAAATGCACTTACCAATGATATGTACTCCACTTCCATGGTCTATTAAGCAATCTTCCAAGCATAAATATGAGAAAAATCAAAACATTATGGTATCCTTTTCAGATATGAATGGTGGCTACTTAACGCATTCAAGTGCGCAGATTATGACACGTTACCATTTGTTAACATCACATCAAGACGAGCATTTTAATATCAAGTGAAAGAACAAGGAAAGAACGAAACTGTTACGAAGTTAACAAGCAAAGAAGCAACGGATAGAAATAGTCAACTCATAGGTAACCACACAAACTTATTCTTTTGATTTCGTTTGTAGTCCCTAAGCAATCACTTACTTTTAGGCAATCCGAAAAAGAATTAGTACCCGAAAAAGCCCTTGTACTGCTGGCACGAATTATTCTTGAAAATAAAGTATAAAGTAAGTTTCCGTTCGCTTATTCTTTCCAGCAAGAAAAGAAGAAAGAAAACAAAAAGATAAGGGAAAAGCTTATGTTTTGAGAGGTCATATCGGGAAGTCGCAAGAAGCAGCTCAAAGGGGCTCTTTTCAAGTCAGGGTCCAAGCCCGCTCAGGTCAGAAAGAGATGTGAAAAAAAAAGTCCCAACCGTCGATTGATTGTTCCTTTCTTTGGAGATAATGCTATGATTTTTAGGTCCGATTTGGCGATAGCTCATTTATTTAAAGATCCCTGTGATTTGGAAATGTTTGAAGCTGATCATTAACTTATATATAGAGATGGTTGTGGTGCTTTTCGGTGTAACAAGAATCCATTTTATTATAGGACCTATACCGAAGATTAGAATACCACTTTTACAAGTACATGCATGCTGTATTTTTTCTGACGATACAAATAGAAAAATTGGATTCTTTGTTGAGTTTCTTCAATTTCGTTGTCTTAGACTCAACTAAAACTCGATTATGCCAAAGTTATGAAATTTTACACCAGAAAACGTTGGGAAAAAAAGGAGAAAGTAAGATCTGTCCAGTATGCAACTGGTATGGTACCAGTACCACCTTTTGCTTATCATCAAAACATAAAACCTTACTGAAAAAATATTAACACAAATTGTTTTTTCGTGTTTTTTTCCACATTACCAACCCGCAGTATTTGTTTATGAATTAATGCCCATAGTTGCAGATACTTGGGCTCCTACCTCTGCCTAGGGGTGTTCCCCTTCATACTGTACGTCCCCCCCTGTCAGTTCATTTAATTTACCGGAATATACGGCTAATTGCATAGTGGAGGATTTTTTTGATGCTTCAACATGCAAGTTCCAGCAAGAGTTGTTGCATTTGTCTTCTTTTGTGAAAAACGAGTTTTTTGTTGCTGTCGCTTCCCCCTCAGGGCCCGCCTATGGGAAGCCCCTGTTTGAAGTTCTATAAGCCAGGTGGCACAGTGTTGGGTAAGTTAAGGCATTTCACTTGATGGAATTGGATGCATGTGATATGCTTAACACATCGGAAGTTAGTGAATAACGATTGTCAAGGCCGTTTGTAAAGTTGATATTTCGTGTGGCCTGTGATCCTATGCTCCGCCCTTGATGTTTTTTCTCGACTCTAAACAGCAGAAAATTGGTTGAAAGTGAACATTACCAAGTCGACAAGGTGGAAGAGTGGTATACGCCAATGTGGAATTTTTGAACTCAAGGCGAGTTACCAACCGCCAGGAGGAAAGGAGGAATATTATAAGAATGTTGCCTCTTTACAAGAAACTCGACAATCTGCTTGCTGTACGTTTCTTCCCAGCCTGCATTGGAAAACACAAAAGGAAAGGACTTTTGAGATAATGGTAATTCCTTCACGAAATTGGGGGGAATTCCCCACGTATTTCACCAATCTAACAAATGCATTCAAAAAATCCCCGTTACTAGTACTTTAAATAGCAGCATTAGTTGCAGTAGGCCCACATTAAAAAACGCATAGTGAAGAACAAACTGAAAAAGCATAAAAGTAACAAGAAAAGTACATTCACTACTTGCTGAGGCTAAAAAATAAAAAGAAATAGTTATTGAGAAAGCCGAAGCAACTCCTAGTGAAAGCACTCCATTGGATGAAGTAGCTTCTGACGAGACCGTGGAACGGGAAAATGTTGGGACCGAGGCAATTACTGCTGATAAGAACATTTCTAGGTCATTGACTGCAACTGCAGTGAAACCTAAATATATTAAAATACACCCAGACAAAGTCATCTCCAAGTATGGCGCAGATCTTTCACATATAGAACTAGAATTTGACAACAAAGCCACTTCATCTCAGCAGCTGAATCAGATTGAAAATCAAGTTTTTGGCTGCAAGGTGGTTAAGAAGGATGCAACGAAGATCAGTAAAAGAAAAGAGAACAGGGCTGATGAAAATGATGAGGCATTGATTAAAAGAAGGTTGGAGCAGATGCTTGAGCAACAGTGGCAACCTTTGTCAGATCAGTGGGAGAAGGTGGACCAAAAGCACAAGCAACAAGCTAAGGTGCTTATCAGGAAATAAGGGAAGCAATATTATGCACCTACCTCTCATTCATCAACTAACCAATTGAGAACACAGCGAAGTGAATAAAGGCTGGGAATGCAGATGAAAAGTGGCGGAAAAGCCAGAGGCAAGGCTATAGGCGCCTCTATCTGTATGGGGGAATTTCTTCCCGTCAATCTTTCTGTCTCTCGGGACTCGATCGAGTCATTCGTAATGGCTTTTGTCACTAGTCATTCAGGTCCTAGTATCTGTAAATCCACTCCACTCTGTCTTTCTGGGCGACTCACCTCTTTCGGGCAATCCACTCATTCTTGTACCTGGCACTAGTCCAATTCGAACTTGGTTCATGGCATGTCACAACAACTCTATCGGCCTTTAGTTCTTCCGGGCACTCGCCGCATTTCTGTGATCCACGCCGGTTCCGTCACTCCTATCTGCTTTTTACAGTCCTTCCTTTCCGACCTTCCAAACAACCCCAAAACCAATTGAATCTCAAACTCAAATCGACACACCTGGTTGGAAGGGCACATACAGTCAATTAGCTACAGTCAATTAGCTTGCTCCGCCCTTGTAGTATGATAGAAAAGCAAAGTGTCCTAAGCAAGATACCCGCGCTGGATAAGGTTGAGATCGAATCGAGCGAATTGCCTCCAGGTTGGCGGACGAGTGCTGCCAGCTACACCGCAGGTAGTCCGGGGATCTGAGAGGAGGGGCGCACGCCCCCATAAGTTATGAAAATCAATTAGGTATAATAAGTGGTACAAGCCACCAAGCAAACAAAAATGAGAGTAATAACAATAATCGCTGAGTACTACTACATAGATTTTCTATAATAGAATAAGTCTGAAAGTTGACATGAAACTATCATAACCTAAAACTAATAATGCATTCAACTACTCTTCAATCATGCTTCTCCTATATGTATAATAAACAGTTATTATTTTGCCAAAACCTTACAAAGTATCTTGATGTAAGCACCCCTTGCTAATTAATTGTTCAAAACAATGCTATTTATTTTGAAAACATAGCTTCTATAATGGAAAAAAAGAACTCGTCGTGTGCAATTTGCATTTTCAAGGAATGAGTAAGCACAGTAAAGGTGTAGAATCGTAGGGAGTGAGCCGGAACAAGGATAGAGGCTCGGAAACTGCGAAAGAAGCTTGATGGAGAGAGAATGTTCATTTAGATAACACAACCCGCCGAGTATATTCGATTGTGCAGGAGGATACCTAAGCCAACCAGGTGGTGAATTATTGAATCGCTTTCGCTTGATCACAAGTACGGAATATGAGAATATGTTCTATATAAAATGGAATGACTATGAGGGTTTCTAAAAAATGTGCAGTTTGATCAATCCTCTTAAAGAGAAAGAATTCCGAGTAAACAAAGATCTGTGTCTAAAAATTGACCAACATCGAGATGTGTTAGCTTCAGCAAGACTTCTAATGCCAAGATATCTGAAAGAATTTCAACCTCATGCTGTCTACGATATGCTGAGAGTGGAATTAAGTAAAGATGAAAATAAGAATTTGCAGTTTGCTCAATTGGTTGACATACTGTAGAAAAGGATCCAACAAGCACAGCATGAAGAATTGATTATCAGACTAGCAAGAGCGGGGGTATGTTTTATACTTCCCTGCCTTTATTTCCGGAAGAGGTCGTATTTACAGAAGTGGATTCTTTCACTTCCATGAGAGGAATTGAACTCGTAGTCTTATTATCGTAGAATACTACGGAAGATTGTGTCAATCAATTGAATAAATTCTTTGAAACTTAAGTAGCAAAAACGTCTTCTACACAAATAATTAAGACTATTATGCTTGCCTCTGCAGGATCACATTATAAAACATTTTTTGAGACAACTTCTCAAGCATGTGATTTTGCTTTGGAATCACTCGACAAATACTTTTATGGTAAAACTCGTGCTAGTGAAAAGCAAAGAAAATGAGAATAGAAGTCGCTAAAAGCATATCATATTAAGGACTGCATTGAGAAAGAAGTAGTATTAAGCCTGCAGCTATAAGACAGGAATGAAACAGGCTAGTAAAAAAAGCAGACTCTCTCCTTTTAATAAAAAGCTTGCAGCTTATGGGTTCTCCACATCAACAGAAAGAATGGTCCGGGGTCTTCAGACCGAAGGCTGTGATCACCTTTTATCTAATTAGCCCCCATGGTTCATTGTATAGTTAGGGTTTTGGTTGGGGTACTCTTTCTAGCTAAGAAAAAACGGGCTTTGGCACCCGTAGGGTCGGGCCCACCCTAGGTTGTCCCTCATTGTCGCGGCCGAGACACATTCCATCACAACCCTTGCTCTTTGGTTGTACACTCTCGACACCCGTCTCATCTACACCACACCACGCTGTTCTCCTGCCACTGAGCTTGCTACCCCTTTTCTACCAATTAACCTTCCCTAAAGACATGTATTTATCCTTCCAATTCACCTTCATGTTCCCCAGCGGAGTATTCAACCAATCCATTCCTGCCTGAAAACACCAGTCTCTCTGAAATTTTCTATTGAACCTACTTCCACACCAAGCATCTTTAACAGTAATGTTAGGATCTGAACAAATGGCATAAAGATGAGGATAGGCAGTGACTAAAGGAATATTTTTTCATACATGTCCAGAATTCACCATTTTCCCCATCCCCTAATAGGAAAAAACAACCAGCTTCTCCAATATCCTTGATACTTAGGATATCTCTCCAAAAAGGAGACAAAAGATGCCTAGCTGTTGATTCCTTGTATTTGCTTTTAATAATAGATTTCCAGCAACTAACATAAGTAGGATCTATATATTTCCACCACCATTTGGTCAAAAGGGCATAATGAATGAGTTTCCAAAATAGAAAACACCCCCTCATACAAACTTTGTGCCAATTTACTATAGAATATTTTGGCCTTTCCAAAACCAGTTGTACTTCACAAAAAGGCAAGTATGGATCTGCCCCGCTACGCGCCTTACCCTATCAATCAGTAGAATAAGTGTAAGTAATCAGTCCAAGTCCGAGAACAAGAGCTGAGATTGGGTCTGGAGTTGAAGCCAAAGCTTCTGTCCCTCAAGATAGTATTTGACAAAACAACCCCGATAACTGATTAGAAAAAGTGCTGCCCAACTGCTTAACTCTGAACGAGAACAATTCCAGTTTATTCAATTGCAGCTGGTGTTCAGGTTTCAGTATGGAAGGACGCGTCCCTAGGAAAAAAGCTTAAGTCAGAAGTTTGCCTAGTATTATAGTATGAAAGAGGTGATAAGACTGAAGAGCAATTAGGCCTAACTAAATAAATATCCTGCGGAAAGAATATCCTTCACCAACTGTTGACTTATCCTCCCCTGCTTCAACTGCAACTTAACTCAAACCATGGCCTACTGCAACTGCAACTTTCACTGAAGTGAACAAAGCTTCTGCTCCTACTAAGCACGCTACTGAACCGATAGGATTGGCCGAGCGAGCACTACCATAACTTATGGTATCTGACCTGTGTTAAGCATTAGCCACCCAGGGAAATCAACTAAGCGACTACCTGCGCTGTCACACGGCTCCATTTATCGAAGAAAGGGATCAGACTGCTGCCATTAAGGCAATGAAATTGACGAGGAAGAGAAGGGAGTTTGGCAGCTAGAGAAGTAAGGAATTACTTACTCTGATTACTGTTTTCAAATCCCCTCTTTTTATTTAGATTCTGATATTATTAGAATAGTGAATCCGCAAGAGTGCTGTGGGACTGATGACTGTCCTCTTGATGCGGATTTTCCTACCTTCTTCCGGCTAGAAATTGGTTGTGCGTCAGGAAATCCCCCTACTCTAGAAAGAATAGGCAGCTATTTCATCTGCTATGAATGTTGCCGCTGCTTTAGTACGAGTATTTTCATTATGTTAACTGGGTAACTCACCAATTTCTAGGTTATGGAATAGACCAAAGTCAGAGTAAGAATATGTCAATAAGAGTAGAGAAAATTCAAGGAAGAATCACGCATTAACTAGAAGTTTCTAAGTTGGCGAAGCGACGAACCGAACAACTGGAACTTAACTTGACTCAGACGCCGATAAAGAAGCAATTGCTTTTCTTCCACCAGCCCTGGATCAAGCGTCAAGTCTTTCTTCTTCAGGCCTGTAATAATGAATTCCTACGGAAAAAGCAGGAATATATATTCCGAAAAAAGGCCTAGCACCCTTGTTTAAACATCATTAATGGCGATTAAAATATCAGATGAGTTCTTGCTGCACCTATCCCGTCTGACTCCTTGTAGCCAAATTCCATCCAGTGAGTAACTACTAATGTTACGAACGAAAAGCTCCAAAATCGAAGAAATTGCACTTTTATGAAATGCAAGTTATAGAACTTTGCGATTCCATCTATCTATTAAGTAAGGATTTGCGTATTGAAATGCAAAGGTGCCTTTTCATTCGAATTGACTGGTTGAGTGAGCGCACTCTTTTTTGATGTTGTAGAGTACAAGTCCGTAACAGGTCTTTTCTTTGGGAAAGGTAACCTAACCCCGTGGTCAAACTCTTTTCTTGTGGGTGGAAAATAGAAAACTCTTTATTAATATAGGCGGATATTCTAAGAAGGCTAATAATCATTCTAAAAAAATCCTCGCCTAAATCTGCGCCATCGGTGTCCGTCTAGTGAAGATAGCTAATGGATTCCTCCCCAAGCTTCTTTCTTATTAGTTGCCTCAGCACCCGAGTAATAGAAAGTGGGACTAGTTCTTAGTAGGCAAGCACCTCCTTGAGTGTCCAGTGTCAAAAGAATGCCAGGACCAGCCGATCCATCCAAGGTGAATGAGCCGCACGCGCCTCTTGAGCTACTCAATTCTCTCTTCAAGATCTTAGTAATCTTCATCTAGCGCCTAGGTATTTACTCATACCCCCGGTTACACCTTTCTCAACCTCAGTATGTTCGTGACCTTTTGGTTCGTAGTAAAATGGCTGGAGCCAAATCGTGCCTCACACCTAGAATACCAGGTGAAGCACTTTCTCAGTTTAGTGGTACACCAATGAACGATCCCCACCTCTATCGTAGTGCTCCCCAATATGCTACTATCACCAGACCAGATATCACCTTTGCGGTTCACAAGGCATCGCATTTCATGCATCAGCCCACTGCACTGGACAGCGTTAAAGCGTGTTCTGCCTTATCTCAAAGGTAATGGCATTCACATCTCGACCCGCTCGCCTCCGGAAAACCATGCCGCCTATAGCGACGCAGACTGGCCCGTCCTTTAGGCACCTTTGGAAGGCAGGGGGGCCACCCAGTTTTTTAAGGTAAAGTACCCATTTATTCACCCAATCAAGTCAGCAGGATCCACTGAAGCTGTCTTTTCCACCACATCTCCCGGGCCATCGAATAAGATTTGATTTGTTTACGAGCGTATCTTTAGACTAATATTTTCTGAAAGAGCGAAGCAAGCCAGCCGTCTACTTTCCCAACCGAGTATTATAATGAGCCAAAGTCAGCCCTTTTACTTACATTTCTTCCTTGGGCTGTAGCCTTTCCTTTGGGTTGCTTGAAAAGAGAGAGAGCCCGAGAGCTGACAATGAGGAGTGTCTTTTACTGTTATAGCTTTCCAAAGACCATTCCTCTGAGTGCACTTAACCAGCCTGCTTAGTAGGGTTTGTTACCAGCCAGCTTAGGGTTTGTTCTTTCTGTCCTTAATCCCTTTAGCTTTATTTCTTAAGGAAGGGTTGGTTGCTATAATCAAAGAGAGTAGGTAGCTAGAATCCAAAAGAGAGGAGTGAGGCTCGAGTTGGGTAACGAGTTGGGTTATAGTTGAGCTAGCTAGGTATTCTACAGCACAGCCTCTGCAGAGAGAAAGCAGGCAGGAATAAAATCCATACTTGACTTAAGAAGCAAAGCAAATCAATTCCTTCGATCAATGGAATTCCTTCAAAGTGTCCTCCTTAAGTGTTAGGTCCTTTCCTTAGTGTTTCCTTAGTTAAAGGTGCTAAATTCAATAGGGTGATGAGGGCGATTCTATGTGCATTTTCGATTAGATGGAAGCCACATACAAATCAGTGTATAGGTCCTCCCTCGTATTCAAAGTAAGTTTAATGAGGTTTCTTGTTCGATTGCATTAAAACAGAATCGATTCTAAGGCAGGGTTGGTAACCCTTTTGAAATCCACGGAAAGAAATGGGTGAGTTCTAGGGATAGGGTAACAGGCCTATCTTAGGAGAAGTAGTCTATCTTCAGGGTAGAGGTCTATCTTAAGGGGAAAAGTTATATAGGAGTCAACCCCTTTACTAATATCAATCCAATGGAGCCAGCGATACAAATCAAAAAGTAAGAGGTCAAGGTGTTAAGATCATTGGTGACATGTGAGGAAGCCCCTGAATCGAGGAACCATTGCTCAGGTGGAGCAGCCGCTGGTGCAAAATAGCTAGCAGGGGGAGGGCCTGCTCTTTTTGAGGGGTAGCACGTAGCACTATGACAGCCACAGAAATTCCCCCAGAAAATTGTATTCGATACAGTTGATGGTGTCCCTTTTCCTACTAATAAAGCATAGGGCAATGCTTACACACACGCAGCCACATACATAACCGTGCTCTGAGTCGATAGTCTATTTCATATTCTCTGGCTCCATTCCAGATTGAGTAAGCCAATTGATCGCCGAGGAGAAAGTAGCAGGAACAGCAAACGGAGAGATCGGAAAAGGAAGGGAAAGATGCTATTATATTGTGAGGGGCGATGCCATATCAACCGTCTAAGACCAGAGCATTTCACTTAAAGCCCAGAGGCGGGCGGGCTGCTCTAGAGGGGCCCAGGTGTGACTCTACTCGTATCAGGCAGATCGAGGTAAGCGTACTTACCCTTTCGCTTGAGAAAATCGTTTGGTTAAGGTTGATAGAGCAGATTCCTGACCACCAGACTCAGGACAATCTTTATACTTAGAATAAGGTTAGAGATAGATGGAAATTGCACCCGAAGGCGGAAATTCAAAGCCTTAATACTATACCCATCGGCTACCAGATAAGAGAAATGAATCGATCTTTGTTCAGTATATTCGAACTACGATCCATTCTACTCTTTAAACGATAAACCGAACACACGACCTAAACACCGAAAACGTCGGGTTATATTCACCTCTTTCCACTTTTATAGCCGTATACTCCTATAAGGCTCCGGAAAATCTAATGGGGACAACCGACGCCCACCCAGAATAGAAAGAGCAGGCGATAGGAAGAGTCAGGTCAAGGGAAAATATCAGAGTGGTTCCAAAGGAAGATAGAACTTGTCTTTCCTGTAACAACTGACCGGCTGAATAAAAAAACACCGTATTCCCCTAGTATTTCAAACTGGAATTCAGCTTTCACTAAACAGTCCGGCAACTTCCTTGCCTTCTCTCCTTGCTTTGGTGCTCGCGTATATAAAATAAAGTAGTAGATCTCGGCTCCTTTTTTTAGAGCTTTCTGTGGTATGGCTCGTATAGAAAAGAAAAGCGCATCGCTTAGTGAAAAATCAAAAGCGCCAGCAGGGTCTTCAAAATCGAGCTTTTTTCGTTCATCTGTTATGTCGAATCGGCGCTTTATAGTTCATCCTCTGGCTTCTGCAAATGAGCTCCACCGCACACAGTCTGGCAATAGTTATCGTAACAACTAACAGTATCAGTTATCTTTTTACTCCATAGGACTCTTTCAGTATTACTTAAATACTTAGGCGTGAGGGAATCCAAAATGGATCTCAGATTTGAACTAGGAATAGGATCTTCTACCCCAGAAGAATAAGTGCCTATACCACTTTCTTAGCAATATAGGCATCTTTCTGATGAATAAAGTTTGCGCAGGTAGAGATTAGCGCCTTACGACTATCCCTATCATCTGTAGGAACTCGGAGAGTAACCCTATGTCTCTTATTGGTCAACCTATCATAAACCCAGATATATGCATCTTTGCTACACATAGAGTCCTGGACTCTGGTTATGTAAGGAGTACTCTAAAAAAAAGGGTTATTGAAATTGGAAAAAAACCAAGCGATTAGGTTAAGCAGCTTCATCAAATTGACTATATCAGGATATTTATTGCACAAAAAATTCTAGCAATGTACAGCGAGGTCATAGCAGTCCTTAGGAGTTAGCAATGATCGATCCATTTTCAGTTTTTCTTATATCCTGCGCCATGCTATACACTGTATTACCATATACAAGTGGCATAAACAATCCTTTGACGAAGTTTCTGGTTAACATAGAAAATCTGAGTTTGTGCTTATACTTACTAACATTCAATCTGGTACCCTAGAATTTCTTAAGATCATCCAACAAGCACAGCATGAAGAATGGGTTATCAGACGTATTTGATCGAAGCAATACTATTTTCCCGTCCTACTCACTCTACTTTCTTTCTGAACCAGCTTTTTATATAGGCTATGCAACGTTGGATGTTATTGCACCACCACTAGTTGACCACCAATAGCAGTTGTTAAACCAGTAGCTCTAGATTGATAGAGCCCTACAGGACTTGCTTCATTAGTGACATATCCTTTTCCTGAAATCACTCCAGAAGGTGAAGATCCTGCAGGAGGTGGTAGCCCTTCTTATTAAAAAGATAAAGCAAGCTGTGTTCCAGGCAGGGTTCTTCTTTAGAAGAAACATTCCCAGGGCTACGATCTTTACCGGAAAATAAGCAAGTCTACGTCACAAGCAGGGTTTGATTTCACCCGCTACTCTTCCAAATCTGATGAATAATGTGTTAAATTCGTTGCTGAGGAAGGGGTTTTAGCACCAGCTGCTAGATTCATCAGCTGATCAGTGGAAACATCTTCCTTTGTCTCCGGGTTAATACAACAAGTGTTAATTACCCAATCATATGATAAAGTTCAGCTTGTTGGCGTTTTCTAATTAGCGTAAGCAGGGCAAGCAAGGAGAAGCATAGTAGTACGTTACTCTAGTTAAAGGCGCAATAATAGCAGAGTTCTACTCCACCGCGAGCGTAGGTAGGTAGCGAACCAAGCTTTCTACAAGAGAGGCGAGTTACAGGAGCGAGTGGCCACATATAATATAGATCAATAGACACGAAACGAGCCATGCGAGCTTTAGTTCAAGGAGCAAGAAAAGTCTAACTCCGCAAAGACCCGTCAATGACATATAAGAAAACTGTTGTATGTACCAATCGGCACTTAGCCGCCCTGTCTCGGGGCTTTCCAGAATTAAGCAAAAGCCCCTACATAGATATGAAAATCTAGCTTGAACAAGGGTAAAATAAGACTTTGTCAAGGGGTTATTTGTGCTAACCCATACAAGAACTAATGAGATTAAATGGCGTCAAACCTTCAGTTTTTATGTTAAGCACTTTCCTATGATACAAAGAAAGAGTCCAGACGTTCCCGCGGTTCAGATATCTGCTGGCATTACAGCTCATGCACGAATCCACATGTACCCGATAGGATGGTTTGCTTCTAGACCCACCGTTGTACTAAGTAATCCCACCATAAACAATGAAACCAAAAATGCTCTTATCAACCTCTTACGATTTCAATTGACCAATGCCATAGGAAAGATCCTCCAAAAAAGCAGTACTGGTGTAACAGCAATCAAGCTACTAAGGAAGAAGTGCTCTTTCTTTACAATATGGGCTTTCGTAAGCATCAATAATGCCACAAGATCTGAAAAGCAACCAGGTCCTCATTCATGAGTGAAGATGAATACAGCAAAATCCCGCGCAAAGTTTGGCTTCTGGCAGTAGCCTGAAATTGCTGCTGAATTGTCAGATGAGGCTGCAGACCACGGTTGATCACATCGCTACTCCCAATATAAGAAGAGAGTTGAAAGGAGCTCTGAAGAAAAAAGAGACCATTAAGACTACCTCAAAGTATGTGTCTTCTTGATTGAAGAATATCTTATATAGTTAGTTTATGTTGTTGTTTCTTTCAAAAAAGCTCTTTGCACTATAATAGAGAGTTGTGGGGCTATATGCTTTAGTAAAGTCCAAGTCTGTAAGTGTCTTAATAAGAAAAAAGAAAAGAAAAAAATAGCAAAAACAATGTTGGAAAAAAGGTACATAGGGAGGGCTTTCCGAGACCAATGCCTATCTTCTTACTTTCCCTCTCTCTGGCATCTATTTCGTACTATCTTTCTTCCTTCTTCTTTACTTTTCTTTCTATTTCTTCTTTAAAGTCCTCCCCATGATTCTATTTCTTTTTCTGGTTCAGGTGCGGAAAAAAGAGACAAAGGGAAGCGTGCTCTATTTCATTCACTCTTATTCAACGTTCTCAGATTAGCCGGAATGCCTTTTATTTAGAGAAAAAGCACCATTCCTCTTAGATACTCGCCTAAACCTACCAGGAATGGATATCTTTCTAAATCAACGAAATCCTGACCGATTCTTAGGAGCTATACCCAAACCAATGAGGCAGACAAGGTGGAGCCGGCCTAGCTAAGGGAAAGGGCTCTTTGCGAGGGGATTCCCCGTTCTTGGTGTATTCATTCACGTGCACAACTATGCCAGAGTTTTTGCGCTCAGCAAAGAAGGCTATAGAGAAGGGACAGGCGCAAGGTCGCGACGAATCTTATCTATGGACGGCATTGTTGTAGTAAAGGCGTTCGTTAATGCCAGAGGAATCATTACCGTAAAGCATAGAGAAAGCATCTATACTGTAAAAGCGTAACCATAGAATACGACCCTAAAGCCATACATTTGTTTTAGAAACTACGGGAGATATATTTAACATCCCAGAGGCGCGCGCTGGCTATAATTGGCCATGGTTTCTGGTACATAAGTTCCTTAATTGGAGCGAGGCTGGCTGGGTCTTTGCTTGGCGATTCAGTGTTGCCGGAAATTACTTCCTTCTGTGGGGATAGCTTTTTGACTCCACTCCACATTTCAGTTACTTGTTCTCCCGCTCAAAAACGAGTAGGTCGAACATCAGATCAGCGCTATTTTCTATAAAAAAACTGGAGTCTTTCTCGCCCGGGGCTATATGAACCATTTGGGACTGCTTAAGCTATTACCGAACTTTCGCGCGTGGCAAATCCAACATATTTGCTTATAATAGTAAAATTCCCAAGTAGGCAGGAAAGCTCTCCTTTACACCCAGGCATTTATTGACCTAGCTCACCCTTTGCACCTACTGAATTGTTTTTTCTATATAAAGCACATTTTGTATATCTTTTTCCCTACAGCAATCTTGAAAAGTTCTCATCCACCTCTAATCAGACTAAAAACTCTACCAATCAATATGCAATAGTTCAAAGTCTTAATGTCCAAACCAAAGCCAAGCAAGCAGCGGGGGGCATTACCCACTTAGTGATAGGTAGAAAAAGGCTAATTCTAAAGATAGCTTTAAGCTAATACACTTATTTTCCATGCCTCCCCCCCTTCGCCCCAAGATCTACCCTGGGCAAGGATGAGCATCTCTCCTACAAGTCCGACAAGATTCTAGGTAAGCTGTACCACAAGACTTGACGTATGAGGCCGCCAGCCAGGCTTCCTTCTTACCCATGTGGATTCTAAACCGTCGCCGTTCTGTCAATCTATAAACTAGTGAAAAGCTAGCTGACTATTTAATGACAGGAAAGAGCAAAGCAAGGAAATACAAGTTGCGGGGGATTATGTTTAGCAGGAGTATGAATGTATCTTTCTCCAAATTCAGAAGAAGTCGAAAGCCATCCCCTTGATGAGCCCGTACCTGATAAGGCAGTAAAGATAGGGTCTAACTTCTCTGGGTAATAGAAACACCCTGAAACTTTGAAGAAGAGTGCGCCGGAAACCGGAATGAAATACTTCCATCGGTCAACTTGAATTGGATTGGCTTGTTCGTGAGTCAGCTTTCAGAGGAAGAGGGAGTGGAGTCATTTAAGAGTAGCCAGTTTCAACATTTCATTGAATAGGCGATCTACCTTTATCAATCAATCTTGCTCCTTTCAAAGATGCGCGCTCACTCCTCGGCTCTTATACATGCTGCCTGCCGCTTTCCAACGAGGCACAGGTCCTACTCTTTATTAGGCGAGTTCCCTAATGCTAAAGCCAATTCTGAGGCAGCCCTTACTATGAGATTTGAAAGGCGCAGCCGAGCAGCACTAAAAGAGAGGCGTGGAGTGGTGTCAAACCGACGGTTTCTCATTTCCTTGAGAGCCAACTCCGTCACCAATATCATGTACTGGATAAACTGGCTTCCTTCGCTTTCCTACTTACTTGAATCGAGATTGGGCTTGTATCAAGCCGACTCTACTAGAATGAATACCTGGGGGGGAATCGCACGAATCTAAATTCATTACAAAGATCTTGAGATTGGTCTCACATCCGTCACTCACTTATGTTGACTTTTTCGAGCTTTGACTTTTCAGGGAAATACGCTCACTTGCTCTTTCTTTTTATTGCATTTAGGCTTTCTTTAGGAAAGTGACATGAAGGCTATTTTGGTCCATTTAGTGCTACTTTGGGTATAGAGATATAGCTTTGCTTTTGGTACAAGTATAACACACCCCCCAGCCTAATAGGCTAGCTTAACGTTCTACTCATACAATGGCACGAGGAGGTAATGCTACTGGAAAGTTCTAGTTAAACACTAGAGAATAGAACGCCACTTTCTTCTTAATTTTCGTTCTTCATGAAATCTTTGAGAAAAGAGAGATAACAAAACGAAACGTTAAAGTCATTGACAACTTTCACTTAATTTCCAAAGGAATCCGTGATTCGTATACTCTGATTTAGGGTAACGCGAAGAGGTTCAGTTCGACCCTCCACACGCAGAGAATACGTGATAGTAAATTTAGCATGTGTCTCTAATACTCGTAGTACATGAGCCTGTAGAGCTTCAAGGATACTTGCTACAATGTGTAATGTATCACCAGCATGAACTATAGGTTTAGTAAATGAGAACCTTAATTGCAGAAATCCGGGTAACGCACCTGAACGTTTGTTATATCTTTGCAGGTTCAATAGTAAACATCCAAAGGCTTCCATTCAACATGATAACTATCCAGATATCTTTTTTCAAGAGAGTAATATGTTTGATAAAGTAAGTGTGTCTGAAAGTGGTTAAGATGGTTAACTAAAAGTGTATGTCTGCGTGAGGAATAGAAGCAGATTCTCCTACTGCTGTATGTATGTTTGAATCTCCTGATGATAATATTGAATAGTTAGTAAGTGGCCCCGTTTTCACGACAGTGAAGTTGGTATTGTGGCTTGGTATTGACTGTGATAAGATAGCGCATTTATGTATTGTGCGTCTGTCTGAAGAAGTGATAAGCTAGCAACGCCTTATCAACCCAGCTTGCAGTGTCAGACTGACTGGCTAGTCTTATCTCATTAGGTGCTCAATGGTGTGTTGAGCAGCTTTTTGTGTGACCAACTCTGCATGTTAGTGGGTTTTTTCTAAGATACCCCTCCCTGTACTTTTCAAACTACCAGTATCCAAAGACGGTCAATGTTGCCAAGCATGATCCATCAGATCAATCCGTTCTCATTGGTACTTCCTTCCTCGGGCCGAGATGGGGTGTGCATGTCACTGCGGCGGCTCAGGCGGTTAAGTGACGGACTGTATATCAGTGGACTCCGTGGGTCCTAGAGAATTATCTGTATCGAATTTTTCCCTATCCTCATAAGGGGAACAAATGTGGTGGGGTATTTTGCTTATTTCCTATCGAATTTCCTCTTTCATTCTTGCAGCTTGCCTGTCATTTACAGAGTATTAATTGTAGCTTCGTATGCTTGTTTTCGCTTATAAGATTCCTTTAAGACTCGCTTTGTAGTTTCGTACGTAGCTTTGAATTCCTCCTTCTCCTTATCAGAATTCAAGTAAGCTTTCAAGAGCAGTTAGCAGTTCTAGAAGCAGAACACCATAGGCATATATGTCCGACCTGTTCCACATAGTTTCATAGAACTAATGACCCATACCAGCATCAATATAGTAGCTGTTTAGTAGAATTTTCCTATCTACCAAAGCCGGTAATAGGAAAAGGATTCCAATGCAATGGGCTTTCCCTTGCTTTTTTCTTATGTATCCTAGCGCTCTAACTGCAAAATTCCATTTTCATGCCGCCGTACATTATATTTGCATGTCACAGTACCGACCCTACCTACCGAACTGTGTCAGCTTACTGACTAGACTCTTTTACAGGCTTGGGAAAAGGGCACTGGGTTAACAATGATACCCCCTTCTCCTTATATCTTTTTTCTCAAAGCTTGACACACCTTGGGCAAGGCTGGGTTTCGCTTCGATTCTGTATGGTTTATAGCGCTATTTTTGGTTATTTTCTGCGATATGTTATTTTCTGCGATATATATTATTAGGTATAGTTACTCACTTAGCTAGCCCTACTGTCTTCACCGGTAAGAGGTGCTGCGCGTATCGTCCAAAGCGCTTTGTGCGTTCCGGGCAGTAAGTAATAAGAAGCTACGCTATTGTTGTTAAAGTGCGCTTTTCCCGTGTCTGCCGATGCGTGCGCATCTTCATATTATGATGATGATGATGAACACTCAGTCGCTGATCGTTTGAGTTCTTGCTATCCACGCTCCAGGTCCGGCAATCACATAATGAGTAGATGCAATCATGGCACACTATATCATCGATATGTTCAAGCAAAAGAACTTATATACAGAAAACGAGAACTTCATAGTTAATCCAAGCCATGCTACCCACGTTAACAGTTTTGATATTCTCGCATTCTCTACCTTAGGCGACCCACTCTCTGAAGTTTGCCTCCTTCTAAGAAAGATATAACATTATCAATTCTTCTTCTGTATGTGATGAACTAACTAGTGTTGAGATGAGAAGATATGTTCAAAGTGATACCCCGACTTTCTGCGCGGAATAACTCCCGCCCCTAGAAAAAGGTGCTTTAGATGAACTTGAGTCAAAGATAATAGAGAAAAAAGAAAGAAAGAGCTGGAAAGATAAGTCTGAAATGTTGCTAAATGCTTATAGTTCTTACGTTTGATCCCTAACCTATCAGGGTACATAATATGTAGGATATCCTACTCGATACAGAAACTTCCTTGAGAAGCTAAAACGCAATGCATCCCGCTTCGCTCTTCACCCTTAACTCAGACTGAATGTTAGAGTACCCCATCTTCGAATGGCTTTCATCATCAATGAAACAAAGTCTAAACACGAAATCAATGAACAGGGTGAAAGGAATGGGAATACTTAACTCAGCTAGAAAACAGTATGTCAAACACCATGAAATCAAGTCACAAGGTGAAAAGTTCCGGGTTGACATACAATTTCTCAGTAAATAACACAGATTGGATTGAGAGCATTCCTTTTTGAACGAACAGCAATGAAACCCTTTTTGATTGAATTATTTTGACATCTTATTATGTTCGTTGTTATAACAAAGGATTTGAACTCATCTACATACCTTGACATATGAAAATTCACTAAGAACACGTTAATTTCATCAGTGACAAAATATTTACGAAGCAGGTTTCGCAGTGCACGGATTAAACAGATAAAAAGAAAAACTGATTGCGATGTTCGATCATTAAGACAAAATGCCAATTTACACAGGGCTAACCTATTTATTGACCTTGCGCGAACCACCTTTTCATTTTTATAGCTAGAAATTGCTTCCATTACCTCTCTACTTGCTGGTGCGTATCTTGAGCTGCGGCGCATTTGCTTTCAAAGCCACTTTCTTAATATTTCAGTAAAAGGTGGAAAAATTCAAGCAGTACTAAGTCTTTGCTATTTGAATTCTTTGGAAGAATGATTTTTGTAGTGTCGAGAGAAAGGGTCAAGCTTGACAGCAGTTCCACCTTCAATCTCCTTTATTTTCTTTGACTGACGCGCACTCTGCCCTTGCTTCAACGATCCGCCGTAATCTATACGATTTCAAATATCAGCGATCATCCGAGGGCCCTTACTATGTCGCCAGGATCTTATTCACTTGCAGACTGGTATTCGAGAACATGGTCACTTACCTCCCGTCTTTCTTGATGGGTTAGGGGAAGTGTCGCATCCTGGTAGAACTCTGGGAATTTCCATCTTGACTTAAACACCAAACAAACTAGCAACCTAATCAACAAGTAACGTAGCGAATCAATCACAACTATATCTAGTTTTGCCACACACTCTCACTAGAAAGGTTCTAGCGGAAAACCATTCCAGTAGCTTCCGGTCCTGACTGACTCTTTTGGAGTGCGAGGGGGACTTGAGGAACATGCCACTAGTAACGTATGACATGGTATTGGGAATGGAGTTTGTTCTTGTGGATGTTAGTGTGTAATTCTGGTGAGTTCAAGAGTTTTTTTCTATCCTCTGCATACTTTTCTGCCTTGGAGTCAAAGACTTACTCACCATACTCCCAAAGGTCGATCTTTTAGACTCCTACCATCTCTCGTGCGGTCTATCTGATCTACGAGAACCCTCTCCGAGAATAAGGGAGGGATAAGATAAGATATATTCAGAGGTGTCAGCCTGGATGAATTGCCAATTTCTCAGGTTTCGTTTTTATAAGGTAAGCAGCTGGGGAAGCATTTATTCCCAAGCGACAGGGAGATGGATGCCTGACTCCGAGATAGAACTAATAATGGACAAAGATATGCTCTTTAACTCCAACAGTAAGTTGATCAGTTACCTTTGGTAGGGACGGGAGACAAAACTGCAACTTGTGGGCTTTTTTATCTCCCTGGGCTATCTATGGCCTCACCCATTCTATGGCACCGGAAAAATAAAAAGAAGCTTGCTGTGCGTTCTTAGATAATAGGGGAGGGATGGGCGAATACCTTCACTCACTGACTCTCCATAGCCCTTAGGAAGAACTTGTGCTGCCAAATAATGGTTTATGTTAACTAATACCTGGATTATTTAAAGGACTCCAAAAAGATCTCGCCCTACCCCGAAGAGAACTCAAAGGTATAAGGAATTCTATTCAGGCAAGTAAGTTCCGTCACTATTGCTTTCCTAGAGAGAAGAAATTGCTTACTACTCAGTGCCAGCCTCACCATGAGAACTGAACTCTATTGCATTGCTAATCGGATGTTCGCATAGGCATTGCTAAAAGATAAAGAGCTACTCTAATAAGGTCTTCCTTGCCAAGTTGTATGAAAGAAAATAGTGTCTTTGGTCAAGAGCCGCTGCGCTGCAAACCTATTATCTCTGAAAATCCTGGCAGTTGAGTTAGTGCTGGCTATGTTCAGTACTACCTGAGGTGAGTAGGGAGCGAGTGTTTTACTTTTCTTAACCATGAAAGGAGTGCAAGTATGTAGCTCCACTGTGCTATCCCTATCGGCCTTTCTCTTTCTTTTGGAGTGAAACCCTTAATTGAAATGCCGAATTTTGACTGCTTCGCGAGTGCCGATTTTCTTCATTTATGAAAATCTGGAAGGGCAAAGAATAGACAACTCCCGGGCCTGGCTTCTTGCTTTGAAATCAAAGGAACAATAAAAAAATCAAATGCGTTCCTCAGTCTTTCAAGCGAATGATTGCAAGGGAAGGGAAGGGAATCTCTATTCCGTGGGGCAGATAAGAAAGATCAGAGAAGACTGACGTAGGTAGAAGAGCGCCTTCTTTTGCTGGTAGGAGGAAGACCAGATAGAGAGTCTTGCTTGGACGTTGATCCAGTCATTTCATTTTTCTCGCTATTTTCCTTTCTGTAGTGCTTTGGAATCCAGCGAGTAACCTTTATTTTTACGAGCCAGGAAGACTCCCGCCTGCCGCGCTTTCCATCCTGCTGCATTTCTTCGTATAGTGAGAATTCTCTTTCGTAACAAGCGAGAAACCGGATGCGCGTCCTAACGCGCAACGGCTTTCTAAAGCTCAATCCGTTGCTTGTTCCGTTGGCTTTCTCTTTTTTGTTTTTTTCTCTGAGTTGACTCAGCTTTACCTACTTGACTCAGCGGTTAGAGTATCGCTTTCATACGGCGGGAGTCATTGGTTCAAATCCAATAGTAGGTAGGAAAGAAAAGCCATGTTTTTTCCTGCATGAGAAGCAAGCCCTTACTATTCCTCACCCTGTCACCAGTGCTTCTTCGGAATGGTAAAACATTTGCGGTGCTTTTCGTTCGTAACATTAGTAGTTACTCACTGGGATAAAAGACACGCCCAACCACTGCGCAAATAAGGTCGACGATCTTCGAAGGTTCGTGGGCGGACCGAACAAGCAGGTTCTACCACCCACATAAATAAGGGAGTAAGCTCTTCTTTACTCGTGTTTCTGAGTGGTCTAGATTTTCACCTTCCCGAGCGAGCCTAACTGTACTTAGCAATCCCACCCAACAAACAAACTCATGCGTACGAACTTGCATCATAAAAAAGTTACTGAGGATCATCTATATACGTTTTGCTTATGTTCTTTTAAGATGAGCTAGACGATCCTTCCCCTTGTTGACTTATTCCTTTGCTGTAGGCTTAGAGACAGAAAGTTTGCAGGGGTCAGGAATGTTTTCAATTGTGGAAGCTCCAAAGAAGCAGTTTCAAAGATTCTCATATTCCTTGCTTGAGAATAGAAATTCTTTATTTAGCCGCTACGCCCTATGAATTTTTTATTACTTAGGCGGGGCACGTGCAAAACCTGATTAGAAGAATACCTTTTTCCTGCTTTTATTAGGACATTGACGCATTTCATAAAAGAGCGGAGGACTCTTCTTCGGTTTATTTATCGGGCAATGGGTTTTTCTCCCAGCAAAGGCATGAATCGAAACTTTGTTAAACAAAAGCTCGATGGATATGCAGAAGGTGAAATGCGGAGCATCCTGGGCCAGGTGAAATGCTTTTTGAAATAATTCCAAAATTGGTCTATTCATTCTATCCCACGAGAATTATTTTGGGGTTTATACTTTCAAGTAGGGATGGTGTATAGGCTTTGAAAGAACGGAAATGCAAATCTTAGTATTGCCGGTTGTCCAAAGGGGACTCTTCCCGGCTATCCAGGTCCATCTGTGCTTTATGCATACAGAGTTTTTGATTGAAATAAAAGTAGGGAGGGGGGTTGTTTTTTTATTGCCTTGCGAAAGAGATAGGCGACCCCAGCCAGGAAGATAACTACTTTTGATCCGGCATGGGAGGAATGAGAGGAGCCAAGCTAGCGTAAGGGATAGAATTTGTTTTCTATGTCGATGACATCTTGCTTGCCAGCAACGATATAGGCCGGCCTTTGAGAACCTTTTCGACTTTGATTGCTATTCCCAGATTTTTTGCTGCCTGTGGATAACTAGCCCTTTACTGCATTCCAGTCTGTCTCTTCTCTATCCCGTGAATTGGGACTGAGGCTGTCCTAGCGGAGGCTCTCGACTCTTGCTTGCTGGAAAACCGTTCTCCCGATCCCATTCCCCAACCTTTCAAAGATGAGCTCGTGCCTCTCCCGGTGTCTCAAAAGCCCGTCAAAGAGTCCGGTAGTGGGTGAGTAGAGTCGGTGCTTTGCTTTGGGGGGCACCGGCAATAAGCTTATGGGTGGGCCACCCTACTCTGACTTGATTAGCCACTAGTAACTAGGATCGTTCAAACAGTCAGTCAGCAATGCGTACTTCTTTCCTAGTTGAGTGGATCTGCGTAGCAGAGCCCAATCTTCTACCACAAGCTCTGACCTGACTTGTTGTACTTGATTCACCCACGTAAATAGAAAACTTGGATAAGGGCTTTTATCCCATAAACTAGAAGTGAGTCCGCATGTCGGCAAATGCTTTTGAATTGGAACTGGCTACAGAGGAACCCGAAGACCTAACTCCCCATTCTTTCTATCAACCATCGCCATCGAGCCCTGGCTGTAGAGTTTCTAATCGCAATGGATTTCTGTTTTCTTTGGCTTTTCCATTCGCTTCGCTCAACCCTGATCTGGATAGATAGCTCGGCTTCTATTAGCTGATAATGGGTGTTTTCAAGGAAAGATTTCGCTATACAACAACAATGAACTCACTTCTGATCAAATTGGATGAATCGGTAATCTTTCTCTGTCTTGTGAGAGAGAGTCACTTGCTGTATTGAGAGCGGGTGGGTGACATGCATTAAGCGAAATCGGTTGTTATGTTTTTGATCTTCTTTGCGCGAGAAGACCCTTGACTGAGGGAGGAGACGTGTTTGGCTTGGATGATGCCGCTATGCTGCTATTCACTTTCAGAGACCGCTCTTAGTTTTCCGGTTTTGCGGCAACCCCTTCACTAAGAACTTTTTGGTCGCCATTAACGAAATGCCACTATTCCTAACTCAGAAATTCAATCTCCAAAGAAAGGAGTCTCCATGGAGAGTGCTTTTTATTGGTATAACGGGTAAACAGCATAAAGAACGGGCTACTTCATTCTATCTCTATGCTATGTTGTTGGAGTCAGAATGCACACAAAAAAGAGTCCGCAAGTGAGTAGTCAAAGAATCAAAAAGCTCGGCAGTATACTTGAACGTGTGGCCTTAGCCAATAGTTGAAGCAGTCGTTAGGGAGTATACTGTGTGTGATAACGATCTACATGGAATTCTTTCGACATCGGGGTAACATAAAAGGGCGCCTTATCTTTTTCAAATGAGTAGTAGGTAGGTGGCTGAGGTATTCCTCCCCCACAGTAGGAAGTCTTCCTTATCTTTTATTAGCAAAGGGCATAAGTGGTATATGGAGGGGGCCTTTCAATGAGTAGCCCTTCTGGGCATTAAGGAATCCGATTGTAGTCAGTCAAGGTAGTTGCTGAAACTCGTTTGGTCCGACCTACTACTCGTCATCACGGGTCCATAACCATGATCCTACCAATTTCTGTGGTTGTGGTCACTGGCATAATGCAACTGCAATTAGAAGATTTGCGATCTGAAGGGGAGGGTGCATTCTCGGGATGGTGATTCGACGGACTTTTCATGAACCCTTTTTTATACTCTACCGCAAAAGAAGTCTTGCATTGATTTGTGGAGGTGACGCCTACCACCCATGATTCATGGAAGCATTCCTTGGCGTGCCGTAGCTTAGGATTCGTGCTATTGTTTAGGCGCGGAGACAGATGGAGATCAACGTCTGCCTCAGCTGAAACAGAAGATTTTGATCTGGAAAGGTTAAAGTCTAATAGTAAGAAATGATTACAATGGCTAACTTTTAGCTAGCCTTGAACATCCACCCTTGCTCTTATGGGGTCGGAATGACTTGGATTGGGGGAAAAGATAAAAAGAAGTCATATGCTGGGTAAGGTGTAAGGGAATGAGAATTGCTTTGGTAAGAGAAGAGTGAATGATAAGAATAGATATATGTATTCACGTCGTAGCCCTATCCGGGCCCGAGTTCAAACTTTTCTTTTTGAGAAAAAAAGGTTACTTGGACAAGCGAAAGAGAGGCCGAAACTTCAGATGCTTTGAAACAAATGCATTAGCCGAGACCATACCTCCTGCTAAAGAAGAAGACCAGTGAAAATCCGGGAGAGAGCAAGAAAGAAAGCAAATATTTGACCCAACAAGCAACGGATTGAGCTTCCGGAGCAGTGAGTAACTACTCTTTTCACTCAGTGAGTAACTACTAATGTTGTCTTTTTGTTCGTAACATTATACGTTACTCACTGGATCGAATTCAGTCTTTTTCCTTTCTTTGATGATCTTCAACACATCTATTTGAATTCCCTGCGAGTGAAGGATTTCTCGTATGGAGACTCTCCTCTTGAGCGCTATCTGATCTGATTTTCTTATTTCAAATACGGGACCCGCCTTTTTAATGGGACATCCCGGCAACAGGCCTACTCATGCATGTGGCCAAGTACTCGACTAATCCTCGGAGCGAAGGGATGAACGAATTCTCGAGGTCTGGTTCATTGAGGTCAGCATCACATGAAACCTTTAGCACTTCCGTTCGTGGGCCTTTGGATGGAGTATGGCTGGAAGGTCAGCCTAGCTAGTCTTGTCAATCGGCCCTGACTCGTCTTCTCCTTGGTACCTACCGCTATTGAACTTCAGTACCTATATTCCTGAAACAAGACAGACCTTCATGAAGACCATATATTTAGTTTAATAAGATCGGACATTTCCACATTGAGGTGAAATTACATATGAGGAAAATAATCCTGGACTACGAAAGCTGCCCTTGTGTGGCAGAACCAGGTCTTCCACCGGGCGGTCAGCCAAGTACTGACTATCTTGATATAGAATAGAAGTGAGTTCACACTAGCCAATAGAAGAAGCCCTATGATGAGCCTAGCCCTGCTATCAATCACTTCGGTAAAGGGATCGAAAGATTATGGTCTGAAATAGAGATTTGAGGGTCCTTCGTGTGAGTACGTGCTGAAGAGCAAGGACTGAAAGTGCGTTCATCTTTATTTCTGCTAGTAGTTTCCTGCTAATAGTGATTAGTGAGTGCCCCATACATAGCCAATGCCCGCCCATGTTCACAGTTGCAATCGAAGTTTGATCGCCATTTTCATTAGCACAATGGCATTCATTGGCTTTTTCCTATGTTGGTGTGATGACTTCCTGCTTCTGAAAGCTCCGGTTACTCAAAACAAAGGAAAAGTATCATCTCGTGCTTGGACTTGGGCACGAAAGGATAGCTATTCCGGAATAGGCTGAAAAACCCAAACCTGTTGACACTGGGTGGATTGGATTTTGAGCCCCGGAACTTGGAATGAAATGACAAGAACGAGATATGCAAGCGTCGAACATACTTGATATGCATGGGGAAGAACGTACTTGATATGAAAGGTCAGGAAGGGAATACCAGAATGTCTATACACCAATCCTTTTTTTTTACCACGTTTATTTTATTTATTTTTTTGTGTAGCAAAGTATTTGAGTTAGGAGATACTTATTCTATTTCCGTGAGCCACCAGCTTTAGTTATTAGTTCTCTCGCTGATTTTTAATGGAATGAGCTACTCGTTCTAGATAGGGGCTATGCTGCCCGATTGAGTTAAGAGTCCCGGGTTAAGAGTAAGGACTACTCCTTTGAGTTCTGGGCTACGAGCTAGCACTAATTGTCCGAGTTACTTGAGTTACTCATTGATGGGTAGAGCGCTTGACCGGGGGGGATAACCCACCCGAGTTATGCGTTTTTAGTACATAGTTATTCACTCTTACGAAAGAGATAGCAGCATGTCTTCCCTCTCGCCTAGCTAACCTGGCTACCCTTGGACGAGGGAAGGTAGGTTACGTAGGTAACCGAAGGAGCATTTCATAGGAAATCAACTAGTACTCACGGTATCCGGACCTGTCAGTAGTATAAGGAGTTCCCGGCCGGCTTATGAGTTCCGAGTTAGAGCTAGTTGTTAGAGCAAAGGGTAAATCCGTAACACCGAATCAACAGAAGGGAGGTGCCCAAGGGGGCGTCCCGATGACCACCTGAAATATGGGAGAAATACCACTTTAGCAGCCATAGCTTTCGTTCCTCTTTCCCGCCACTTACTTAATATGGTAGGGGAAATGGAGATCCTTGATCTGTGTTCGTGCTATGAGTTGGTGTAACAAACGGGATCTTTTTTCCGAAGTCCATGGACTCAAGAAAAATGGAGTTCCTCCGTGCTGCATTGGTAGCTGGCTTTTTCGGTCCACAAGGCGCGAAGCGGAATCATCAAAGCAGTCAAAGGGAGCCGGAAGCGTCCCAACCTGCGGCCTTGGATCAGGGTGAAACGGCCCTTTTTTGTAGCCATAGGAATAGTTCTCGCTCATAGCTGGTTACCGGGGTGATGCATTGAGTTAGGGGTTCTTAGCCCTGAGTAAGCCACTAGCTTCGTCATCCTTTGCTTTTAAGGCTAAGGTGTCAGCTTGGCGCCCGCCCTCTATATCTTGCCTCCGGTTGATGATGCTTTATCTTACTCAAAAGTTGCCCCTGGTGAAAGATGCGAATAGTAACAACAAGACCACCTGGGGAGGGACCCCGAAGATGTATTAGTTTAACGTTAACCATTGGTACTTACTACTGTATTAGGTTTTGGTTAACCAAGAAAAGGCCAATTAGTTTGCTTGATACGAAGCTACGCGTGGAACAGGTTCATTTCTGTCACCCCGCCCGGGAGGATAAAAGCGAAGCGAACGAAGGGATTGGATTCCAGGATCTTTTTAGGGTCGGGGAACTAGCCAACCCTTAACTCGAAGCTCCGTGATTCTTTACAGCGATAGAATTATTTGATTCTTCCTTCGCTACGCCCCTGCGTACAAGACTTATTAGTTTAGTTGAACGTGCTTAAGCACCTGGGTAAAGCATAGGGCATATATACCATTAACCTTGGGCGAACAACAGCAAGTGGAGAACACTTTACTTACGTGGCAACCACGCTCCGCGCCTTACCTAAGAAAGAGAGCTTTCTCTTTACAAGCGGATCCGGGATCGGGGCACCACCCGGTGCGGGAAGGATAATCTCCTTTTTTCAACATTAAGCTGTTAAACAGGGCCTTGGATGTCTTCTTCTATTATGGACTTTTTCATTTGCTTGACTAGGATCGTTTAAGCTTTAGCAAAAACACGATGGAATCGCTTCGCGCCTTCCTTTGGTGACTATACCGAACGTTCACCTTGCTAATTAGGTTCAATATGAGTATGCAGCATTCTCACTCAGCCTTTAAGGTATTCCTTTCTTCGGACTAGTATGTGGGGGACCTTTTGGGTTGGGGCAAAGAAAGAGTATACAATTTGAATACACAGAGTTGCTGGGAGCCGGTTGGAAGGCCAATATGCTCGAGACTGGGTCAGATTGGTCCTAGTTCACTCGGTTCTTACGGCAATGCCCCTATATTTCATGTCGGTCTTTCTATTGCCAAAGTGGACCATTCAGGAGCATAATAAGTACATAAGAAGAAGGCACTTCTTTTGGAAGGGAGTCAACCGAACAAGCTGCCGGATTGAGCACACTAGCGCGACTAAAGCGTTAGCACGCTTGGAGTTTGATTGCTGGAAGGTGAGTGCACCAGAGAGAGCCTATGAGGCGGAGTGTCTTTCACTAGAGTTTTTGCAGTTCGTTCAGCGGTGAGGATGTTCAGCTCCAGAGAAGAGGGGTACCCTCCCAAATTCATATAAGCTCCACTCGGAGAGTAAGGGCGCAGCTTTAACAGGGTTACTTTGAACAGTGGAAGGCAGACAAGAGTGCGAAGGGAAGTAGAGTAAGCCAGTTGGGAAGAGATAGCTAGCCAGATGAGGTACCTGCAGACTCTCGTGTTTAGAACAGCTAGACTTTCCTGTTTAGAGCCAGCGAAAAAAGCAGATCTCCGACTTCAAAGAAGCATAGCCTCGGAACGTAAGTTGTAACAGCGAACCCCAGACTCAATCTTACCGTATGAATGATAAGAGCGGAACTCTACTAAAGTGAGTGAGAAGAGCCTTCCCACCTCACATAAGTAACGTAATTAATTATTAATTAATCAGTTAGTTGACAGCAAAGCTCAATTGCTTCTAAATTTAGATAGTCGTCTTCTTGCACTCGTATGGTCATTTCAGCTGAGGCCGCGCCCGGTGCCCTTTTATAATGTGACGTATAATGTATCACACACATGACGATTTACTTCGTTGCAACACGAATTGGATTCGAACCAATCTTTGGCGGCTCCCCTGGAATATGGATCGTGAGCTGGTCGTCCTCCTTCTGTTATATAAGAAAGCCTACTGCCGTCTGCAACTCTATCTTTCTCTGTTCACCGAGCGAGATCGGGGCGTAACCCTTAGATCTGAGATCTAATGTATCGGTCCAGGTCCTGAAATAGCGCTGTAGCACGGGAATCTTTCTGCGCCAAAGAAAAGAGAGGACAACACCAAGCTCATGAGATGTGTGAGTTAACCCATCTCTTTGAGAGTCGGCATCCCGTTGTCTCTTTGGCCAAACCAAACTCCCGCTTCCAAATTGGGGTTCGGGTGGAAGAGGCACGTATTTGCATAAGCTCTTGTAAGAAGTCCGGTTTTTTGGCATCATCTATGGGGCGGGCCGTATACGTTAGTACGCAAGAAGGAGAACCCAGAAGTATAAGGAAGGTGACGTACTCCGCAACCATCAACAAAGAAGCAAAGGGAGTGCTCTTCTTTTTTGAAGTAGGGGCGCAGTCAATACCATCTGCGTTTAGGCTCCTTTTCAAAAAGCAGGAGTAGTGAATAAGAATGAAGTAGCGCTCTAGCAATTGATATCTCATAAGTAAGTATCGATAGCGCCAGTCTTCGAATTGTCTACTGATCTCATTTGCACTTTTCCTCATTGCTTCTCATATTTGGATTTTCACTTTCAAACAACTCCTCTAATAACATAGAGTTAAGACCCCGCACTAATTAGAAGAGCAAGCACTGAAGCGGATGACCGGACCTTACCAACATACTCAAAAAGTAGGATTGGCAACCTCAATCTCCTTACCTTTTGACTTTTCCTTTGAGTAAAGTCTTTCTAAATGAAATGATCCTGTCTCTGCGCAAGCCATGGCACCCGGAGATGAAGAAGCACGAGCAGAACCTATAGACTGGGCTGACTTGGTTTAAGCTGTTTACTCGGCAGTAGTTCTTAGAACTGAGTTTGATTGTCTGGTCGGATTGTCTATAAAAGATGAGTCAACAAACACTTTGCACACCTAATTGATGAAGAAGAAAAACCGCCAAACATCTCAATTGGATTCGAAAAAGGCTAATTTGTTGGGTTGGGGGAAGAAGCCAATCCTAAAAGAAACTCGAGCTCGGACTTTTTCCATACAGTTCATAGAATTCTTGACAAAGCAGCTCAACTAAAACTGAGTTGCATGAGGGCTCCGCTTTCCAATCTTTTTTCTTCATCTCAAATCCGCTTAAGCCGTCGTCCATTAGGTTCTGTTTGAAGAAGCAGCAATATCAGAGGATTCCAATGGTACGTATAAACGTGTCCTCGCCGCCGCATTTCACTGCCGTGCCGGGCGGCCTTCCTATTTAAAGGACTGTATCATTTCCATCTGATTTCGATGCCAAGGCATCTCCATCTCATTCTGGTGGTGATGGTGCTGAGGACTCTCTTGCTTACCGGTCTATTATTTCCCCTCTATATCTATAGCCTTAAAACCCGTAAAGTATTCGCGGGAAATCTGCCGCCCGGGTGTTAAGCGGCAACAGTAGGCACTCGGAGAAGAGTGGTCAGGCATATAGGTGTCACTACTCTGTCAAAGGGGTATGGCACGCTTTTTTCAAACCGGGCAGCAAGCCTCAATGGAAGAGGTGGTGGCCCAAAAAGTAAGCCCTTCCCTTCTCTTTTCTGCGGATTAAGATCAGATGTCAAAAACCTGGCAAAAACAAATTCTTCCACTTATTTGAATTTGAAACTTACTACTAGTCAAAAGAAGCAAGCCCAACGTTGTAACCACCAGAGAGAGCGGAAAAGTCTATTTTTGCCAATTTGCCAACTTTTATACAGACAAGCACATCTCTTCTATAAAGCCAATTTCCCTTGCCAATCACTACTAGTGGTCGGTATCCAGTAATACAATCAAAAGCACTCATACTATCGTCAGGCGTGTGGTCGCAATACCAACTCTATCAGTGGTGGGTGAGGGCGCTAAGCAAGTGTCAATTCTTTTCACTAAAGACAACAGCGAAGGGCGCTAGCAAGAGCGAGGCGCGCAGCGAGATGATGCTTTGATAGTTGCCGGGGTTTAACCCGCCAGCCAGGATCTTAGTCGATACGGGTAGTTCAGCAGATGTGTTGTATATCAGTACTTACGATAGAATGGGTTACGATAGAATGCGCATTCGTCCTTCGAACAGTCCATTAACCGGATTTACTGGTAATTCTCTCTTCGACGGAAAGTACTAACATCACTATCACCGTGCGTAGCGAAAGAAGAGAAATGAGGTACGAACAACAGACTTAGAAAACAGACTCTCTATCACATTCTGAATTGAAATGCTTCCGCTAAGCGAGGTTCGAAAGAAAAAGCTACAAAGCGACAAAGCAACTAACAAATTGGTTTGTTCAGCTAGTTCTGTATTGAATAGGAAGTAACTCATTTTTTGATAAGCACTATCAGATGCATCCATACTAAATGACATTGTTAGGTCCATTTCTCTTCTACCACTACTAATAACTGCGTTCCTTATGAATTGAAAAGGCCGCAGGAGCAACCATTTCGGCTGGGCTTTCCCTTATTCACAAGAGTGACTGACCTGGTGCTTCACTACTTCATTTCAGTTTCTTCATTTAGAAAAACACTATTGTAGGGTTAATACAGATAGGAGGAGGAACATTACCATACCATACCCAATAAATGCAACATCCTTCAGACATTTCCGGATGAATGAAAATAATTTGGGGAAAATAAGAGAAATGTATGTATTCTTCAGGAAAAAGGGAGATTGAGCTTTATTAGATGTAGTAAGGTATGGTAGTGTCACCCGACCTTATACTAGAACTAGAAGAATTTCAATATCCATTACTTCTAGACCAAGCAGACTTATCGACTTAGTAGAACCATAACTAGTTTAACTAGAGTAATTGCAAGGTACAGAGCATAGCTTGTAAGATTTCCGGTATCTAGTTTAGCTACATTCGAACTTCCAGAACTTAGTCCAGATGCCATACCATACGGACCTACAAGTTAAATTACACCACGGTCTAGTACTTTACTAAATGCATATCCTAGTTGTAGACTACCTTTAATAATATAGTGGTTGTAGATCACATATACTTTATACTTACCATTGAAGAACCGGTAAAGACTTTGTCCAAGAGGATTGTTAGTTAGTTCAATTAGTAAGTTATGAAGTAGATGATAGAAGTAAAGAGCACTTCCAGCACCGATTAGACTTAGAGTAACTGGTAGAAGTTTAGCGAAAGAGGAATGTTTTCAGCTTCAATAAGACGTTTATGAGAAGGATTTGTAAATATACTAGGCGCGCAGCGTTAAAAAGTCGATTCATTGAGCGAGTTCTCCTTTTATTTTGACAGCCCTCCTCTTTCTCTCTCTCAAACCAGATATGCTCGGCAGCTTCTTTGCACTGCTTAAAAAAATGCTATGAGTTGCTCTCTGCTTCCAAGTTGAACTGCCTAATAATTCAAAAAAATTCCCACAGAAACTGACACAATAATATCAGATGCATATCTTGTTAGATGATAGTGTGTAGGAGATGGTACTGAAGGTTATATGAATAGAGCCTGGACAGCATCATTACGAGGCGCGAAGCGGTTGCACTTGAGGGATGCCATTACTTGTGCTATTAGTAAACCTCCCCTGAGAGCTTCTCCAACCTTCTGGGGAGATAGAAAGAGACCTTGAGAGAGCGCATCACATGACCGGGAGTTAGGGTTTTAGATGATGCCCTTTCTCTGTGGACCAATCCATTGTAGACTCACCGTATTCATTGTTTATAGGCTCTATGCCTGTAGGCGGTGGCGTACGTGTGTAGTAAATACTCTTCTAGTGAGTGTCAAGAGTTAGAAATCTCTATAGGTATAGGTGCAGGACAACTGGAGCTCTAATAAATAGGTGAGACTAGCTTTAGTAGGGGCAGGTACTTAAGAAGGGCAGGCTAGGGCTTTCTCCCATAGATCGACTCACAGAATTCAAGGAGTAGGCGGAGGCGGCTGAAGCGGAATGCCTTTCGAAGGCCGCCAAGGCGCGCAGCGTTTGATAATCATTCCATATTGGTACTGAACTGCTTTCATGGTTGTTACGTTGTCTTCTTACTACTTCGCCCTTATTTCAAGTTTAGAGGCCCCGCCCGCAGTATAAGAAAAAGCTTATTCATCGGCGAGATTGTGGCGCATGCTCAAGCCGTTGATAGCTACTTCGCTTGACGAGCTTCTGAGCCTTTTCCACTACCCTTTCCATTCCAACAGAGTTGATTTCGGTTCCTGTTGATAAGGAGCCGCATTTGCCATTAGTATATTTTAGTGTTTTGGGAGCAGTTCTATCCAAACCTATCTCTTCCTTATGAATATTGAACTCAATCTTGCCTTTATCTTTCTTCTAGGCGGAACTAGGCTCTTCTTGCTTGGCAAGTCACACTATGATCCAGCTGTGAAGGAATGGAGATATGGATGAGCCTGAGACAGACTGTTTTATTCGAATCACACATTTTAGCCGACTCCTTCATTTGCAGCGATAAGCTGGTAAGAGATGGCGTAGTTTCGAAATAGCATGCACCTATCGAGGACTCTATTTATGAGGTGAGATATGGGACAAAACAAAGAAAGTAGCATAGAGCCTAAAAGCCTAATCGCAAGATGGGGTGAAGCATAGCTCGTATTGTGAGATTATGCGCCAGGAGGATAAGATGAAGAATGAGGATACTAGATGGATAGAAGAGTTTCATCAGAAGATGGATATTCCCTGGTATATTCCACTTCTCAAGTTCAACATTATAGGAATGACAAAAAGATGTCATGCTTCCTGCCACATCGCCCGGAGTGTGTTAAGCTACTCATTAGTATGGTATAATGAAAAAAGCACTCAAACACGTTGGATGGAAAGACATGCTCATGAGAGAACTTTAGGAAAGCCAGAAGTGTTTGATTTCTAGTGATTGTGATATCTCGCACGCAAGGCTCCACCTGGTCCATTTCTTCGATTGAGAAACTATATAGAAGCAATGTCTTGAGTAGATATCAAAATGTCTAGGTTTTGCACCGTTTTCACCTGAGGAATGTCCAAGCGAAAGAAAGAGTCGAATGTTTATTTTAGTCATATGGTTATTTAATACTATTTGCTGAACCGCTCACTACTCTGGTGCGAGCAACGTACACTTTTTCTCGGCGTGACTTCCAGTCTTGCGTCCTCAACTCTCAAAACGGTATTCCTATTACAACACCTAGCCCTACTTTATGAACTATTTATTGCATACTATCCAAATGCCCTTTTGTACTAGGATTACTCCGTCATTGCTTTTCTTGTTACAAGCTATGACACTAATAGTTGATGAACTAGCAAAAACTCATCTCTGGTCAGGCTATCCCTTGCTACAAGCTTTCAATTGAACTTCCCAATAGCAATGAAATCTGGTAAAACTAGAAGAAATCCCTCTAGCAGTCCTGGACTCTTTTGAAGAGTTTTTTCATGCGCTAACAATGCAAGTATAGCTTAGCTCTTTTAGTGCTACACGTTCTTTGGATTCGCAACATTATACGTTGCTCGAGAGAGTAACTACGGCTGGCGCACTCTACACATGACGACAAAACCGAGTTGAAAAAGGAATGACTCACTGGCCTAAAGAACATAATACGACAAAATACCACCAGATTGGACTTTCAATAAAGCGGAGAATAAGCTGTACCTCATGTTCCTCGGCAAAGAGTTTTACCGAAGGTAGGTGGGTCGAATGCATGGGATTGGTAAGCAGGAATGAATGAAAAATTGTCTTATTGTCTTACCACAGCCATTAACTGAGAGATTAAAGAGAGCACGATTTGATGTTACGCTAGTTAGACGCCTTCTCAAGTCTCTCGTTGGAGTCTATATGGAGTATACCGCGGATGGTATCGAATCTTATGTTGGTAGTGCCACCAATTTTATGATTAGTTGTTAAAATCACTGCTTCGCTAGTAATAGCAAGAAGAGGTTTTGACAAGGGAATATATATTCCACTTTTTCAGATGAAACTACAAGACTAACTTCAGCATGCTCTTTTTCCATTCCTTTTTCCTAGTAGTTGGCTAGTCCCAGTTTTAGAAACATCGGCGGGACAATCTGCATGAATGGATGAGGTAGGTGTGCGCGTGTGATTGATAGTATTACTTAACAGAAAGAATGGTCTATCGACGAGAACTAGTAGCTGGGAAAGTAATAAGTGCGATAGCTAGGTAGTTTGGGTAACAACATAGGCGGCATTCCTTGATTTAGCAAGGGATGAGTCAAAAGTGAAAGGAAAAGTGTATATTAAACCTTATTAGTAAGCCATAGGCATGAACAAAAAAAGGAGTATTTTTCAAAGCGTTACCAGGAATATCTCTTTGTGTAATAACCCTTGTCGGAAGAAGCACCCGGATTGGGAATAGAAGTAAATAACAGTTAAGCACGCGGGGGGCAATTACTAACCTATCTAGGTATACTCTTTAGACCCCCGCAGAATTAGTAACGTATAGAAAAGTTGCATTCCCTGGCGCATTAGCACGTAACAGAAGCTTCTAACCGTTTTCTACTTTCTACCTTGTAGGAGGGGCATTTACAAGTTGAGTTTCATTAGCTAGACGCAAGGTAGTTAATAGTAACCAGCGAGAAATCTACATATTTCACTTATGTTTTGACTTGCATGCCGTAAAAGCATGAGCTAATAGTTCAGTTCAAAAACTAGGAACGACCTATAGATTAAGTAAAGCATGTGCAATTGCTCAGCTTTCCAAACGGGAATCACAAATGTTTACTCGTTGTATTGAAACAAAGCGAGTACTAGTAATAAATATAGATTCTAACTAATAGATTGAAAGATCAGTCACGTATAGGTCTACACAGACAACCATGTTATGTTACGAGGACGAATAACTACTAATACTAATGTTGCTTTAGCTCGCTCGTAACTCAAGTGAAAGAAGCCCACATACCCGCTCCTCTTTCCTCCCGCCGCTCGGGGAGCCTCGTACTACCTGTTGGCCTTGGAAGCCTAAGATAGACTACACCAAAACTCTCGAGAAAGAACCCCAGAACACAGAACTTCGCACCTGGCAAATTGTGAACCGTACCCCCTCTGCCTCAGATTCTAGAATGCACCCACCTTTCAGCCGAAACAAAAAGAGTTTCTTATCGACGATACGGAGCATGTCGAATGTTCTCTTTCGCTTCCTCTGACAGGTTGAATAGAAACGTCCGGAAGTCTTGATACTCCTTGCTTGCGCTCTTATCCCCTTTGACGTTCTGACGGCGGTCCGTGAGTTCTTCTGCACTCAAGCCGTCGTACCTCTCTGCAAGAAAGGTTTGGGCCGGCCCTTTTATGACACCCGACCCTCCGAGCACGTCCCAACCCGGGAGGATCCGGTCTTTTTCCTCCTTGGGTTCTGCAGCCCAAAAGTAGGAAAACTTCTTCTTTACTTCGTTGATGACAGCTTCCCTATGCTCCTCTAAGGCGACCACCTCGGGGGCTGGGGCGTTGAGATCAGGTAGTTGGTTCGGCCCTTCCGCGTTTTCGGGCTGAAGCATCTGAACCGGTGCGCAAATATCAATATCTCCACGGCCCCTGCCCGTGGGCGGGATTTGCTCCTGCCCCAGGCCGCCTAAAGGCAGCGGCTCTTTACCCTGCGGAAACCCAGTAAATAATTCTCCCAGTTGGTAAAAAAGCAGGCGAATAAAAGTGCAGAGTCCCGACGTTACGTCTAGTAGGAGCTCTGGTTCCGGGCAGAAGTGCCAGAGAAAGAGACCTACCAAAATATAAAGCAATATGACAAATAGTATAGCTAAGACGACTAACATAGTTTTCCAAACATTTCCTGGAAGTCGACGACACGTTTTAAGAAGTCGACGACACGTTTGAAATCTGAATGGCGGCATTCTTTAGCCTTCTCTTTTCCTGGTCTTCTCGGCTGAATCTACCATGGGCTACACCCTCTACCCCGGCTCAACATTCTCTGAAAACAATCGAAAAAGGGCTTTTCAATGACTTGGCCATTCAATCTTGTAAACTAATCGAGACCGAAATTGGATAAAGAGATACAAAAAGAGAGGAATAACCAATTGATAAAAGAACATGAAAGCCTTCTGTTTCAATAGAGGTACAGGAAAGAGTTAGGGGCAATAAAGTCGGTAAAGTGGTGAAATTTTGCGAGCTGTTCCAACCGCTGCTGGATGTGATCCCAAGAGCCAAACAAGAATGAATACCACACAAAAGAGTCAAAACCAGGCTCCCTAATAGAATGTTTACCCGATCCATTCCGTATCGATCGAATTGGTACATAAGTTGTAACATGGGAAAAGCAAAGAAAACACAACTTATTTGAATAACCCGGTGACCTAACAATTGTAGAAGTAGGATCTTAGGCAAGCAAGAAGCACTGAAATAATATAATTCAAGTGTACCAGATTCTTTATCATTTCGAGGAAAAGGTTCGGGAGGAAAGGAAAACAACGGAGGGATCCAAATCAAACCTAAATGGTAATGACATGAAAAGTCTTTTTCAAAACCTATCATTAAGGGCGTAACGACGATATACAAAAGGAATAAAAAAAAACTCGTGATTGGTGTGGAGGGAAAGATCTGCTTATGAAATAGTGAAAGAAAGAGTCGTCTCATTTCCGGACTTCTTCGTTTTTTCTAATTCATTCACTTCAAGACTGGTTCTGAACCGGAATCGAGAAAAACGAGATGATAAGCTGACTAGAAAAGGTATACCTGAAATTCAGTAAGTAAGAAAAGCATTTTGGAGTGAAAGCAGAGAATGGATTTGCTTTTTTTATGTCGTCCTCCTTCTTTATTTATAGTCGTCGAGTCACTAACTAGAACTTATAAACGAAGGGCGTAGTGGGGTAGATGCTTAGGCCATTTCAGCAGTTTCTCACGTCTGTTGGCTCGATAAAGAAGGTTAAGGATTTATTATAGGCAGTAAGTCCAACCTATCTCTTCTATTCTCTATATGATATTGTTCAGTATTTCTTATTCATAGTATTGTAAATATTTATTTTATTGTTCCAAATTATATGTTCAGTTTCGAGCATCAAGTGCCAGTATGATATCAATATTGCAGTTCAAAAGAGAGAGGAGAAGTAACCCGAGTCGGGTTCAGAAATATGCCCAGCCCCCTTTTCCGCAATTCATAGGCAATCCAGTAATTCCATCCCCCTTTATCCAGTGAGATGCAATTCATAGGAGCGCTTTCCCAGCTGATACGCCGCCATTGAATCCGGGCCTGTGCTTTAATAAATACCCTATGCCTTCTCTTTTGTCCTATCAGCACTCGTAAGTTAGGAAGCCCTCATTCATGGCCTCTCTGGATTATTGGGGAAACAAGAACATGTACGGCTATCATCTCTCTTTTTTCTTTTCTTTCTTTTCAAGAGGAAATAGAATATCTTGGAGTATAAAACTTTTGCTATTTATTCTATTCTCTATTTACCTGCATTCTATGGTAACATAGTCTTTCGATTTTATTTCTATATTCTACTTAGAGGGATACTCTCTATTTTTTATCCAAGAGCTCCTCCTCCTATAGAATTAAGAGAGAAAATCGAAAAGGCCAGAGGTTGAATAGTCGAGTAATCTTCATAATATTATTGGATTTCATAGATAGGTATCGAAGTAGTGTAGATAGTACGTAAAGTAGGAACTTCAAGATATATAAGCATACAGCCATAAAAATACTACCAGAGTAAAGAGGCGCGTTAGCAAGTTAAAGGCTCGAAGAGAAGAGTTGCATTCCATTTTTCAATAACGCTTCTTTGTTCTACACATGCCGTAGTTACGAACAAAAAGCGGCCTCGATTTATTGTTTGTTCCTCGCTTCGCGCCTATGAGAGACACTGTCACCTAGAGTAGGCATTCCACTAATTAAAGACACACACTGGTGCTACGGCGCTAGCCAGAGATATATCCAAGTAGGGAGGGCTTCGCTTGCTCTTTTACAGCAGTCCAGACTGAAACAGCAGCCCCTTGACTTGAGTAGTAAGTAATCATGGCGTCTGGCCAGCTCATCTTTGCTGCACATTGATGGTTTCCTAGGCTCGAAAGCACGATATCAGAGGAGGTACGGACCTTAAAAGAGATATATAAGCCCTTCTAGAAAAGAGAGTTTAGCTTCGCTTGTTCGGAAAAGGCTACTAGATATCATCCTTGTATGGAGCTCTCAGGGAAGGGAATAAACAACTCTACAAGGCAGGCAAAGAGGTGCGTGCGGAAAGAAATACGAAGCATTCATTACGCAGAGAAGGAAATAGCAAATTGACAAGTAACTAACATCGCTGCGCGCCTCTGATATAATAAAAAAATACCCGAAGATCATGTCTCTATTCATTGACCATGACAGGTTGACCGCAAAGGAGCTGTTTCTTCTAAAAGAAGGTAAACTGTCAGAGTAAGAATTGCGAATCATTAATTCAATGGAACGATACGACCTGGGAGTTCTAGCAGTTCAAGTTCTTTAGAAATTCTTCGGGGAATTTGGTGAAAAAACAATGGCAAAAACAGCAACATTTATTGAGCAGCTGGCAGTTCATATTCAGTTTCATGTGGAAGTTGTTAGTAAGCGTCAAACAGAGATTGTGGAAGGTGCTACAACAAGTGAATCAGCTAGCAGCAGTGAAGCTCCTACAGGTTCTAAGGTACCTGGTGAAAAGAAAAAGAAGAAGAAACTCAGTAAGAAAGAAATAAACGCTTTACTGAAAGGGGAGTTAGGTATAGCTAAGTTATTACTGGGATTTAGACTTGAGCGTCAGATAGTTGGAATACTGGATAATATGAAGGCGTAGGGAACACCTCATCAGGGAAAAGGAGACTTCCACTTCCATACTCCAGTTTACATAGGGCTAATGGCTGGCTTCTTTTTATAGTCCCACCTCTTAACCCTAAGCTATTGGTTCCATCCATATACAAGCATCCCCTTCTCTCTAATAGGAGTAAGAGGGGCGCAGCATGGTTTTCTACCTGTCCTCTAAGAGTAAGCCAACTACCTTATGGGCGTATTTCACTGTCAAGTGCTTCTAGTGCTGATTCCTTGGCAAACAAGTGCAAAAAGCGTAGTTCACTGATTAAAGTGCTTATTCTCTAGTGAACTGTATTGCTTATTTCACAAACAAGTGAACAACGGAAAAGCAAAAAAAAAAAGGGCGCTAAGCAGGCCGCTAAGGCGCGCAGCGGCCGCTAAGGCACGAAGTGACTAGTTTTGGCTTGTTTACTGGTTGAACTGCGATACCAAATGTCTTTCCGCATAGGAATGTGATCCCCACATGACTTCTTTTTCATCTCATACCCCCACCAGACAAACAAAGGTTGCTTTCATAAGGTTGGCCTACAAGTGAAAGAAGCGGTGTTGAGATTCTCTGCATTCAAGGCACGTTCAAAACCTAATCTATGAGCAAATGAACACCGAGGTAGGTAAATCACATAAAAAGGTCATTCAAGTATCGGAACAGGTATGATCGTGGAAAGATCCAGTCGAATTCTCTAAGTCTTTGAATTCCCTACACTTACGAGTTGGGCACAAGTCACTGACAATTCGTGTGTTTCGGAAGCTCGGGTCGGAACAAGCAAGGAAAAGTACACACTTCCCTCACTAACAAGGGATTCTAATAATTCTATCAATTCAATTCATTACATGAACGGAGTAGGACGAATCAAGCAAGCGATTAAAAGTAATAAACCCAATCTTTTCTATTCTCTTCGGAGATTCACAACTGGAAATTCTGTAAATTCACTCAGTCCAACGAGCAAATGTTTCATGTTTTCACTTTTCAATTTCAATTAGCTGTAGCCCGAATAGGTCTGTCTTCGAATCCTGCCCTTGGGAAGGAAGCCATCGTTCACTTGAACTTCTTGGTTATAGGCCAGCACAACTCTATTATATAATTTACTTACTTGAGTTACTGGCTTTGTGTCCCGAAGATGAGGGCTTTCTTACTTTACTGTTGTGGATCGATATGTAGTTCTATTGAACATCAAATTCAATATATGTTTGCAGCTTCCAATGTAATAGTTGACTTTACTGGCTTGGGTAGGCTTACTATGTAGCGTAGTTACAGGACTAGCTGTAGACTCATAATTATAGGAAACTGGATACTTAGCTGACTGGCAGCTATTCAATCTGTTGCTTATCCCTTATTCGCGCTTACTTAGTAAATTCAGTACGCGTAGCCAGTCACTCGGCAAGCTAAATGAGCCAAAAACCACAGGGGGTGTTGACAACATGGAAGATAGAATGGCACTATGGAAGCATAAGCAGGAGAAGATGCACCTAATGAGGAATGATGGTGGGTATGGTCTCCCTGTCTTCTTTTTAGGGGTTTCTCCTTAGTGGCCTGCCCCCACTAACTGGAGTTGACTAGCGACTATTTATGGAAGATCCTTTCTTACATTGACTTTACGAAGCCAACTGATTTACTTAGTAGGTCATCGGGCGGGGGAACCCATGAACATTAAAACCAACTACACAGAGATGAGAAGGCTTGCTCATATGGTATGTGCCCCCTCTAAGTAAAGAGTTCCGTCCCGAGCTAACTTGATAGCTCGCTCCGCGCCTTTATTTCAGAAAACAAACCTTTTCTTTACCGGCCGGATGTAGCTCTCTCAAGTCAGTAAGTAGTAATTATGGACTTTCCTGCCCTCATCGCATATTTTAATTACTTCTCCACTCGTTACACATCGGTACTCGCTTTTTCATAAATATAAGACCCCACGAACGAGCTTTCGCTCGGCTTAAACATCTAAAACCACTAGCAGGCTATAAACATATCCGAATCCTACTACTGATGTGGCTAGCAAAGAAAGAGCTGGCTGAGCTGATGAAATTACAGAGTTGGACCTAGTAACGAGTCACTTTTCTCAACGAATTCATATAAACGAATAGGCATAGGCTCTAATCTCTTGTAACTCCAGGGTCCCCTGGCTCAGTTTCATTTACTGCTGAATCGCTTGCTTATTGTCCAAAAAGAGAAGTTTACGCTGACTTAGCTTCTTAGCTTGAATCTAAAGATGACACTGGCCGAGGCTTGGTAACCTCTGTACCGAGAGCTGAAGATCCAAGAAAGGGGAGAAGCATATGGATGGAAGATTCTCATTAGGTTAGTGCGCGTCAAAAGTCAGCATGGCTTCCGTCCCATGCATGGTCTCTATTTGCTTGTCCCTAGGTATTGGCCCTTTTGAACTCACTACTGCTTTCCCTTAGCGGCCTCATCTTCTATGGTTTGCTTACAAGGATGTGGTTCTGTGGTCTTTGTTTCAACTCAGTTCCTCAAGTCCAGGGTGATGTAGGTCAGGCCCAGGATTTGTTATACATTTGACCAGATTCTTTGATTCAGAAACATATATATGAACCAAGTAATTAGGCGCGCAGCGATTAGTAGATGCTTATTGAAAGAGTGATTTCTTAATAGGTAGTTCTGGGTAGTTACTGAGTGATGTGATCAAGAGGAAGGTTCTCCAAAGAAAAGTGACTTCTTTCCATAGTGTAAGTATGATCTCTAGTTCTTCTCAAAGGACATGAGAGCATTGTATAAAGACAAGAAAAAGCCTCTTCGCTGCGCCCCTTGAATCTGTGATTTCATCTAGTTCCTACCGGCAGCAGCACCACTTTGTCTGATTGAGTAGTCGGGTGGGTGCCTTCTCCAACCGTGCCAAGGTAAAGCCCATGGCCAGGTTTTCTTTCACGCTGCGCGCCTTATTATGGAGGATACTCATTCCTTTCTATGGAGGTCATGGGGTGTGGGTACAAGTAAGTTCATATTAAACCAATATTGAGAAGTCTTAATGAATTTCAGCTTCCCCTTATTATCAAAGACAGTACCAAGGGAGTCAAGCGTATATAGAAGTGATCATACTAACCACTGGTCAAGATGCCACATTCCTAAGCATATAAGCTTTTCTCTTAAGTAACCCGTCCATTTCTGTTTGTTCTTTTTCTATAGTAAAAACTCTCATCGTCATTTGGTGGACACGAGCTGCCCAGAGAGCCAGGAAAAAGAATAACTCACTGAATGCCTACTCTTCTCAAGGCTTGTAACAGAGGCGGTACATCACCAACGAATATTTATGATCTATAACCACAGGACTTATACCACATTTGAATAATGCTTGGCCCGCGTCGTCGTCATAAAAGGTGGTACGGAAGAGAGTTTAGATTTCACTTAGTCACGTGGTAAACAAAGGCGCGAAGCGGCATACTTTGAAAGACTATAATAATGGATGGTTGATTGAGAAATGAACTCACCGTAGAATTTCCTGCAGGATAGTGAATCTGGGTAGCATGATAATCGGTACCTTACTGAGAGTATGGTAGTTTATGTAAGAAAAAGAGTAGGCTAGCCTCATTGAAGAATTAGTACGAACGCTTCGCGCCTTACTGCTACATCTTTCATAAAGTTCATAAAAAAGGGTACTTATGCCGCCGGTATAGTCTGAGGAGGCGCGAAGCGTGCACGAAAGACATTAACTGTTGATTGAGTCATTTGAAAGAGATTGTATTTTCGTACCTGTATGTAGAAAGCAACTTCTTTTCTTTGGTTGTTAATAGGGCGCGGCCTTACCTATTAATTCTGTCTTTGCCTTTATAAGGCGCGCAGCGGTAAACCACTAGTCTCTAGCTTTAGAACTTTCTGACTTCGGTTTGTTACAATAGATATGTGACCATGTCCAGTTTATGCCAAGTTGAAAGAAGAAATAGAATAGATGCAATTTTCAGTTGCTAAAGTAACTTTACGAAGCAAGTACACAAATCCTATTAAAAGAGTACACTACCTGGGTAGCGAACTCCGAGATCTCAGTGATATCATCTCGTCTTGCTGGTGCTGGTGCATGTACCTCCTGTATAGTGAGGCTTGAAAGGTATTAATACCCTCTTTGATAATGTATGCCAGAAGATTCAATAGCCGATGGGGCAGGAAGGACTCAAAACTATTCCCATCTAACTGAGTTTTAAGTAAAAAGCGTTACTTCAGGTTCTACTGATTCTACATTCACTACTTCGCTTCCTCCTTCATGAAAAAATCCAAGCTATGCAATTGATGTGCCAACTGCAGGAATTGCAGGAGCGAAGTTTCATCCGATCAGTCTGGGGTAAGGAGTCAAGCCAGAGAGAAAGTAATTCCCATCCGTTAGCTCTAAAGATAGGGTAATAAAAAAGGCCCCAGTTGATGCTTACAACTCTGCTGCTTTCGAATGTTCTTATCTAGAACACAGTAAATTCGCCTACCTCTTACGCGCCAAGTAAGCAACTGCCCCTTGATTTGTGGGGGGCCTGCCTTCGCTTCGACTAGGCGCGTAGCGAGATAGCAGGCGCGTAGCGAGAGTAAATCGCAGTGAAATTCCATAATAGTAAGACCCACTAGCTATCTTCTGCTTCAGAACTTACTTCAGCTTCGCACTTCTTCAAAGAAAAGAGGCTGCTTACCCTAACTATAGCTTTTCTCTATACCCGGTTCTCTATTCCATTACTCAGATTGGCCCTGACGGTAAAGATGAAAGGAAAAACATCGTGCTTGCGGGTGCCCGGAGGGAGGTGGAAAGGTCAAGCCAGCCACATCTACTTGGAATTAGAAAGGCGTTGACTGCATACTTATTTTCTAGGTCACGCTTGCTAGGGTTTCATAACCATCTGTCGCTGCGCGCCTGCATCTCTGAGCGAGCGTAGAATATACAAAGCTTTCCATCCCCACCACAAACAACGTAGGCAAGGCGCGAAGCGAGCCTCCGGGTACATTATCTAATTATATGCAGAGTCTGTAGGGACGAGATAGATAGGTAAAGATCGGACCAAGATCCTAGAGAAGAATACATGCAAGACTAGGTATGATTTTGACCTGAAGACTTTCAATCTGTGTATGATGAGCGTAGGTAGCTTCCATTCCTACTTCTTTCTCCTACCAACGTGACGCTTCGCGCCTCAGCGGAACGAACATATATGTATGTATGAGCTTTTTCTTATATTCCAAGAAGCCCGGTAGGGAAGTGGGAAATCTTGCTAAGCTAAGGGTTTTGACAATAAGCCAGATCGCCCGCACGCGGCCTTACTAGGAGTCAAGCTAGAAATCCGTCAATTTCTTTATAGCAAGGCTGGCTGTGTAGACTGGCTCCGGCTTTCTTTTTCTTGCTAATCAAAGATCTATCTGACCACCTAATCACGTAATAAGCAATCCCCTTTCTCATTCCAGGCTGTCCGCGCGTCATGTAATCGTAGAAGCTTATATGCCCGCTTGTATTTCTGTATCATCTGCAACGCTCCAACAAGCTGCCGGCTAAGCTCCTCCGTTGCGCGTTTTCTTGCTCGCCTGGTAAAAGAGTGGAATATTGGATACGAGCCCCGTAGAGATATAGGAAGAAGCTTACGTGTTAATAAGCAGCTTACCCCACGGGATCAAAAAGAACCTAAGAGCAGTACAAGAAAACTAGTAGCAGATGTAGCTCCAGTAGTAGCAGCCTACTCTCATATTCGCTTCCGCTCGCTCGTTCCACTGTAGTTTCACTCGCTGGGTCAAGTCAAAGATCAAGTAGTAATCTTCGTCTACTAACACAACCAGTTAACGCTATTCCCGCTAACGCGCCTTCGGTTCTAGCTTTTAGGGCGTTGGGCTAGGCAATGATAGGACTATTATTCTGCCCAGAGAGGCGGCAGGCAAGGCAGTAAACTAGGCGCGCAGCGGTGGCGTGGCTCGTGATTTAATTATGCATTGATCGGAAGGTTAAGTATATAAGTGAAGTTCGCGGGTAGCATCCTGAATTATTCTTTTGTTTAGTCGGTGCAGCAAGCCCAGCAGAACTTTCTTATTTAGAACCCGATCCAGCCCAAGGCGGCCTTGTGTTATCCATCTCCGCCCGGCTACCCGCCTTTATGAAATCAGTCTTGATTGGTTGGAGTAAATGGCTTCGTTTTTCGCTTATCCGGTTGTTGTCCCTCCATAATGCATTCCATCTCCCCTTCAGATTGGTTTTTATTCAGGATTCCAGCCTCCCTCTTGCCAAGTAAAAACAATCACGGATGGGCTTTCTAAGGAGTCCCAGAAGTTACTAAGCAGGTGTGTCTAATCTCTTTTGTCGAGTATCTGTGGACTGGTAAGTGAATAGGGCTGGAGGGTTCTTGAGTTCTGTCTGTTGTTTTTTCTGTTGATTGAGTGTGGGTATCCACGTGTTGAGGAACTCCGACTACAACAGTTGCAGATTCGGTATCAGTAGGCAGGATAGCCGGAAAGCTAGGATGTATATGAGGTTGGGAGAGTGCTTTTGTATGAACAAGCAAGCAAGTTAAAATATCCATGGCGGCGTATCAAAGATTAGATCAAAGTCAAATAATACACTACATATATGAGTCGTCTATAAACAATGATTCACCCCACAGCCAGGGATTCATGTGTTGGAGGGGATGACGAGAACCAAACTTAGAAGGACGGAGGAAAGGCCGCGGCTTCTTTGTTCTACACATTATACGTTACTCACTGGATCGAGAACTTCGGCACTTCAATTCTATCTTGTCAGCCTCCTGACTAGGTAAAGCGCTAGCGAAAGCAATAAACCACAACTACGGCTTGAACTCTTATAAGTGGGTCAAATTATTACTAAACGAATACTCAATCACGGCTTGCAGTCTCGAAATCACGGGTCGGGTGGATACGACAGCTCGACTCTGCATTCTCCTTTCCAGCCTTTAGTCTTGTACCAACTAATCAAGCTAATAGCTTTCTTATACCCACACTTCAGATAAAGCAGCTTACGGCTTAGAAGCTTATACTCGAGCTCCTAATAAAGGGTAAACTACAGCTCCATACTATGGATACGACAACTAATATCACGACTGGTATTCTGATTTGTGAGTTTCAATTTGATACGTGAGTTGCTAATACTTGGTAAACTACAAGTTAATAACAAGCCTTATTTCTTACTTTCAACCTGATTGATAGCTGGCTGACTTACACTGGTAGAGAGAAACTAACTCCTATTAATGCTACGGAAGCGACTACTGATATCACTACTCTCAATTCTTATGCCCGGCTAAATGATTGAATTTCCTTCCCTTCCCGGCTCTCGCCGCCTATGTCCCTTCTCGAGAATTCTTATTTCGCGTAGTAGTGATCAGTGCATGCTTTTACTGAGAGGAGCTAGTTCTGTTAGAAAAGCTTGATCCGTCCTTGACTCGCTTTCGCTAAAGCAGGCTCTTCGTTTCTGTATGCTCTTGCGACTCTAATTCCACCAACTTTCATTCCCTCTTGCTTTCCTCGCCAGATTCAACTCGTAAGTAACCCAACTGTACTTGGAGAGAATTTTTTGTTATCTATGATGTCTTTTTACGCCCATGCTGCAACAAGACCTACATTTCCATGAAGTATGCTCCTTGATTGAAGTCAGGGCGAATGGACAGCGTTTCCACTCCTTGTTCCGCGAAAAGATATATTTACCCGGCTGGATAGAGTGTTTTCCCTTGAAGCAGGGAACATCAAGTACGCTGGAAGTTAGGAAAGTGGTCTCACAAAGTAAAGTATCCTTGGGTCGGTGAAATCATTTCTTCCTCGCCCAAAGCACCCCGAGATGGGGCAGTATGTAGCCCCCGGCAGACAGACCTATAGAACGAACAATAAAGAATTCAATCTGTATACTCTTATACCGAGCTTTACAAGCAAGAACGATTTCGGGTCCGTCGGCCTGTGAGTGGTACCGGGGGTAGACGGGTAACCTGCCCCCTCCACCTTGAAAGGTTAAAGCACGCCGTCCGTCAATAGAAGAATGCAATAAAGGCCGCTAAGGAAGAACTTCTTTCTCTCAGTCAGTCCATGCCTAACAGTCTTAGAAGCCCTATAAAGCTTTATTCTCTTTCTTTCTTTGAGGTAGCGAAGAATACGTTTGACAGCGAGACAGTGTGAGGTAGTATAAGGAGAATGCCAAAATTGGGAGACCTTGTGTTCGGTTCGGCAGTCTCTCTCAGACCTCCTTCGAGAGCCGCCTTTTGGAAGGACGGATTGTCTCGCTGCTCGTGCTCGTTGCCCGACCCGGGAACTTTCTTTTTGAGTTCATCCACAATAAAGTTCTTTGAATCGCAAGACCTCTGGATTCAAGAGTGTAACATACTGATAAGACTAGAACGGGACTGACAACTTCCAGCATTCTATATTGTTCGGCAGTGTCTGTACCATATCCATTTTTAGTAGACAAATGAGTATTACTTTACTTGAGAGTTTAGCCTTGGGGCTAGAAAACCTCCCCAATCAGTCTATGCTGGCATTTCAGCAACCTATCAATATGTTGCCCATTAACCAATTCATGGTGAAGCTTTTCACAGAGGTATGTTTATTCCGTGCGTGAAAGGTCTATGTTAATAATCTCCCCTCTGGCTTTTTTGAAATAATGAGAAAAGGAAATGAGTCAAAAAGCCTTTCAAGCTGTCTCTCGACTTTGATTTCAATTCCAGGGCGATAACGTGTAAATAAGCAAGTGATAGAAATGAATCCATTGAGCCTTCCCTTTCATCTAATTCCGAGCCTGGTGTAGTTGCATCCTATTAGCAATGCTTTCTTCTCCAGAGTTTCCCCTTTCTTCTAATAACTGGAGCACCTCATTCCTATAATCTCTAGTGCCGTTTCCATTCCTCAAACCAGAACCAGATAGTTCACCCTTCAACTTCTCGAAACTAGGCATTGCAATTTACTAAGCGATTACTATAATGGTCCCCTAGATGATATGATCTTGAATTACTAAGAAACGACTTGTTTATCCTTACTGAACTCGGCTTTGGCTAGACCAGCTCTTATTCCGGACGGGAATTACTATACGAATACTCGAGCTAGGACATGAAAGCCTGAACTACACCTTTACTAGGGACCGAGGGATGGGCACCTCAAAGATACATGCTTGAAAACTCACTTCCCACACACAATTCTACTGATGTCTTACAACAAGGACACTATAAAAGGTATTATATACTCTCATTAGCCTCAATATACGAGTCCTCTATTTGCATAGAGAGAAATCTGACTATGACTTATTAGACTTCCTACTGAGAAACATGAATCACATATTACTATTCTCACTTATCCCTGCCAACCTATGCACATGGAACTCTTGGAGATCCAGTTTCAGGCACAGAATGAATCCACTAAATAGTACATTCCTAATGCCAGAACTAATTTACTAATACTCATGGATACTTACAACAAAAAGTAGATAATACAAACATACATTCCAAAAAAAATAGATAATACAAACAGAAAATCCCTTCAACATACCTTACTGACAGACAATGATACACGGATTAACTCACGAATACGCTTACCATACAACACTTTAATACGCAACTGACTCATCCTAGAGGAACGAGACGACACTCTTCCTGAGAAAAACTTTTCTTTATTACCATTTCGGACAACATGCTAGAGACGTCTGATCGACAAACTGAACTTATTAGATCGGGGTGATACTTTCAAAAATGATTATTATCCGTGGGATAACTGAGATTTTCACTTTACTACTCTGCGCTAACTGATATTAACAAAAAACGACTCGGCCCCCCCGATATTAACACTTGATACATACATCAATGAACACTTGATCCTTCCTATGACACTTTATCCAGGAATTCACACTTTAGACATACTCTAATTCGCACTTCCTAGAAATGAAACTTTAGACTTTACATAATTCACACTCATACTATCCTATATTATACTTTACACTCAAGAAACTTTAGAAATATTATGACCTTTTTTTGACAATTCGAGTGTACTTAACACAACCTGACTTTACCACTCATATTGACATGCTTGACCTAGTGAAACCGGAGACGGAATTAACTGAAACAAGTAGACATACAAGCAGGCAACTTCACTTTACGCAGTTCGATAAACACATGCTACTTCCTACTAGAAAAATTCTTATATTACTGCCCGCCAGAGCAGGAATGCCTTGCTTAAGCCTCTTTGGAATCAATTACACCCACAACTTTGCCACTTCCACGCTTTCCGATTAATTATCTCATCCGCAACTGAATATCAATTCTGATTACCAAACTCGGATTAGACGGTAAAGGCCCGCGGAAGAGTAAGACATGAGCGCCTACTTTGGGACAATATTACCTAGTACGAACTTCCCAAAGAAAATACTCATCTGATACACTCCCAGACAGTAGTTCCACTTATACTAGCGAACTGAATGGGAGCTATAAACAGACTTTACTAAAATGGCTTGCTTGATAGGGCTTTAAGCTCTGAGGTAATTAGGAATGATTGAATACCACTTGACTTCCTACTCTACTGGCAGAGCGACCTTAGAATTAGAGAGATTGAGAATTGCCTCCTTAGCTTACATATCTAGCGTATGCTACGCCCTTGAATTGACTAAGCTTCAGTAGATAATACTTAGTACTCCTTCTAAGGAACACACAGGAGACACTTTGAGTGACTCAACTTAGGCCAGACTTGGAATCTCACTTAAGGGCAACAACTTGCTTCACTTTAGAACCTCGACTAAAGAGCAATGAGAAAATAAATACAGAGTCCATACGGGCTCCCTCTCTTTCTCTAGACAATGCTTACAAGCTCCACTATCTTCTTCCACTTGGGCCCCATGGTTTATTGTATAGTTAGGGTTTTTGTTGGGTCGGTCAGAGTAGAGCGAGCATTCTCCTTAGGACTAGGCCCCGGAAGATCCATGTATACCTTGAAGCTGATCTGATGGATGCTATCATACTCTACCCGCTTATGTCCCCCCCTGTCGTAGATGGAAATAAAGGCATATTAAGCCTATTAAACAACACAAATAACGCTATGAAAGCAGCACCTATAATCTCTACACATACAAGGCCGCTCAAAAAGGCAAAAACGAGTCAAGATAGATATCATGTTGAGGCACTCAGATTTCTTAACTAAGCTACTCCTCTTTCTTTGACTAGAGCTGCCAACTCCCCCACCCGGCAGAGACATGAAATGGAGTGCGAGTTTCCAATATTTATAGCCTAAGTTGCTTTTCAGCCTGAAGTGCTTCTTCCATAGGGGCCCTAGGCGAGACTGAACTTCTTTGCAGGCTAGTTTGCAGCCATTGATCCAGACGAGCCAATAGGGTGCCTGATTGGTTTTCTTTCTTTTCGCTACGCGCCTTAGAAACGTCAATCAATACAATAGCAGTTTAAGGCTAAGTAAGCCCGAACGCCCCATCATCAAGTTGCAATTCCGCTCCTTGCTTACTAAAAAGACCGGATAGTAGCCTTCGACCGCTTTTTACCTTCCTTCGTAGATCTACGGATTTCAAATGGGCCTAATGAGCTCTCTCTTTGAAGCAGAGTATCAACCTTCTATATGACCAATAATGGGGTTTTGGTCCTGCCCTGGGAAGATAGGTCAAAAGTTCTCGTTGAAGAACCGGGCAACCTCTCATTAAATACAATTGTAGTATACCACGGGGGGGTGGTCTCCTATCTTCCTAATGAGCTATTAATCGCTTCTTCCTCGCTCCGCTTCGGCTTAGGCCTCGCTACGCTCCTTCAGTCGCTTGTTATCGGTCGCTCTCGGCAAGAGCTCCCTTGTCCTATACCCCCCTTGCGCTGCCTCGGCCTAAGCCTCGTTAGCGCTTCCCCCCATTGGCATAGGGGGTAGCTGAGTGAAGTACGGGATTTTCAAAGAGAATGCATTTATTAATTCAATCCCTCTGAACAAGTTCCTTGGAGTGGAAAGATTAGATAAGGTTGCTGATCAGTGTAGACTATCGACCTGAAATTGGTAGGATGCGTCCGTGAATGGAGAAATTCTCTAACTAGTGGAATCTCCTTTGTTTGAATGGACGACTTATACCTACCCCTGATCTCGGTTTCTCCCAACGAGATGGAACTATTTGATAAACCAAGCACGGCACCGCCCCCGTGGAATGCTGCCCGAATTCCTTGTTTCTAATGGATAATCGAAACATAGGATTCCGTTCAACAGTGATTTCGATGCATCATTAACGAGAAAAGTTGTTCTTGTGTTTGTAGTTGATTTTCTGTGTTAAAGGAGTTCCTTGTTTTCTTGTTTCTTGTTTCTTGTCTTTGTTTATTCCCTTGTGATATAAGCTAGTTAAGTACCGAGCGAACGTGGAATGAGTAGTGAGCGAGTCGGCAGCGAGGGAGTGGGAGATCTTCACTATATAGAAGATAGCCCACGACCGTTCCTTAGGCGAGTGAGATGAAAAGTTGGATAGGCTTAGAAGAAAATTCTTGTGGCAAGGAGGGGACTCCACTAGGAAGAACTCTGTTTTGGTTGACTGGAACACGATCTTTTTAAGTAAAGAACATGGGGGATTCGGTGTGTAAGATTTCTTTCTTATGAATAGAGCCCTGGTTGGAAAATGGGGGGTAAATTAAGAAGATTATAAGATAACTGGCTTATGGAAAGTTCTTATTACATATCAATATGGGCATAGGTTTCAAAAAGCTAATGCATCACCTGGGTGTAATTAGTTAACGAGAAATAATATCAATAGGTCTTTCTAAGCAATTAGGTAATGGTACTCACTCATATGTTTTTTTGGAACGATTTATGGTTAGGGGGAAAGGTTCTGGGCTATTATATATCCTCACCTTTTTAGATTGGTGCGGGCCCCCGGGGATTACAGTGGCTAGAGCACTAGCTAACAATAGAATAAGAATTAGCTTTAGAAGGAAATTAGTAGGACAATTAGCTTCTGATTGGAACGAACTGCTGCATCCGCTTATTCACGCTCGCGCCCTTGACTTTAACATTTTGAAAATACAGCATACTCGTGACTGGCTCTTCCTTTTCCTCTTGTATGAAAAGACGGACTAGACCTGCATCATCTTGTCGAGTTTGGCTGCTGGTGAGTTGTGCCCAATTTCCAGAATGCTGTCCGCTAGCAGTTTTAGTCTGTCTTTTTCCCCCCTTTTTGAGTATGGAGGCCGTGGGATAAGGCTTTAGCCCTAGCCGCTTGCTGAGCTTTGACTTTGCTTCATGTTCACGATATCTCTTTAGATAGCAGAGTCTTTCGAAAGAAAAGTTGCAGGAGGCACTGTAAGTCCTCTGATCAGTGGTGATAGCAGTCTTCTTAGCATTAGGCTTGAAGAGTACAAGTTGCCCGTGGCTCGTCGTACCTTGTCGGCCGTAGTGGAGCTATCTTAGCATTCTTATTGATCTGGGCGGCGAGCACAATCTCTTGCTTCTCCTCCCACCTTTTGCAGAGTCTTTCCTTGTAGGGCCCAGTGATCGTGCCTTTTTCTCATGGGATGGATCTTTCCCTAGCGAGTTGGCCTTTTCGTTCGTAACATTAGTAGTTACTCACTGGATCAAACTCTTCTTTTGACTCGACTGGAAAAGGCTCCTCTACTATAGCTTTTTTTGATTGGTTTGCTTCACTTGGAAAATCTACTTCACTTGATACATCTGAAGCGGGAGAAGTATCTTTATTCTCGGCTTCCCAAGCTGCTCTACTAGTTGTAGTCCTGTCCAAAGAGTAGTACTTCGTCTCGCTTTCCTGACATGTAGTCTCTTTCTGGTGCTTGTTTCCCTTGCTTAGACTACTTCTTGCAGCTCATTGAAAGCTTTAGTTTGATTTCTCCAGTAGTTTGATTTCACTCGCATCTGGTTTCTTCTTTCCAGAGTCCATTGGTTTTGCTTTCCAAGCCCGAGAGAGAGAGTAAGAAAGTAACGTATGGCCATGCCCTTTCGTACGCACCCCCGCTAGACATGAGCTTTTTTCTAATGCTCAGCAACTGGAGCTCTTTTCCATTATATAACCCTCTTTAGGATTGGCTGTCCGTAAACCCATGTTTGCACAACACCAAATAGAAGAAAAAGATGAAAGCAATGGGCTGGCTATGTCCTTGAAGAAATTGAGGCTAATGCTTAAGTCCCGCCACGCCAACAACTTACGAACAAATCCTCCCGGATATGCAACAACCGAGCTAGTAACCATAGCCTAAAGGTATTCACCCTCCTCCGGAAGTTAGAAAGCTGGCTCTATCGGCCAAGCAACTTTTTCTTGTTCATTTGAGAACTAGGGGTCACGAGAGCACGCCACATACGAAGGGCATTTCGAATATTGACAATATCGGTGGTCAAGGACTCGTGTACTAAACAAAGAATGGTAGACTGAGCGAGTCTTTTTGGAGTCGGTAATATTTATTGAGCAGGAAGAGCTCGGTTTTAATAAAAAGAAAATCAGTTCACCTTTATGACCGGGCTAGCTTCCTCACTTTTCAAAAGTCTAAAGGAATCCGCTAGATGATAGATCCGTCTGAATCGATGCCGGTTTGAAATTGGAAGTTTCTGCGCTAGTTGAAACCATTCTCTTAACGTAGAGCTTATTTGACTCATTCTCAGCTCTTTTGATCTCGTAATGCTTCGGATTTCCTTTTCATTCTCTAAAGACCTCACTCACTATCTCTAGGATTGCTGTTAGTAAGAGACCAGGATATCATGAACGTCTCGCTGTGGCATCCAGATACAACTAACTGTATTCCGTGGAGGATCAAGACCTAAGTTCGTAGTTCCTGTCTCCTTGGCCGCATAGTACTTAAGGATAGTCCATGAATGGGTTCTAGTTGGCTCTTCTTTTTCCCGAGTCAAACTGAAATGTATAGTGATCGTTTTGTTCGTTCTTAATCAAAATAGGTCAGGGGTCGGTGGTCTGGGGACGGTGGTATGATGCAATTAAGGAGGTCGGTCAGAGAACTCAACCAAGAATTCTCTTTTCATCGTTACTTACTCTCTACCAGCAGGTTTTTCAAAGGGTTTCTAGGGAATCAAATTCCACTCTTTCTTGTCTTGATATGTCTCTTTCTAAAGAGGGAATGAATCGTGGATGTGCTTTACCAATTGCAAATAAGAAATGCTTTTGCTTTCACTTTCGCTATCTAGCTTGGATAGCTTAGGCTTTTCCATCCTCATTCCGCAACCAATCTATCATGATTGTTTTCTGACCTAAGAAATGCATATATCTCATCCGAGAAATGGATAATATGTAGCCTGAAATGTCGCTTATCCCATGACAACTTATCCCTCTTTTCTACTTATCTAGTCTCGCTTTCCACCGGGATGCCAACAAGCCCTATGCACTGTATTTGGGATAAGCAGCTTCCTCCTAGAATAGTGGTGGTGATTGAACATAAACAAGGTAGGAGTAATAAGTGGAGTGCTTCGTTCACACCTGTTCCAGTCTCTTTCTTTCCATCTTCTTCTTTTGTGTAAAGACTAGCTGGGGAAAGTCAGGTGTCAGAGCCAAAGCTAGACAGGGAGGGAGCTAGTTCTTCCAAGGATGGATATGCACACCTACAGTTCATTAATGGAACGGCTTCTTAGCGCCCTAGTGTTGAAAATAGAAAAGCACAGGAGATATCTGTGGAACTGTTGTTTTTCTTGGGGGAAGCTAGCAGAAAGAAGTAATCTATCTGGTTAGCCAGGCGAAGCATTTAGGGTTCAGTGCCTGGTTTAAAGTGTTCTTCTTCATCGTTTGGCACTTCACTTTTTGTTGAGTAATCCAATGGCCTAATGACACATGCACATCTTTTGGTGCTGTCGCCTTACTTAGTGACTAGCTCAAGTGCATTTTCTCGCAAAAAAGACTGGCATTGGCTCCGGGTCAAATCTACAGGGGGCATGCAAATCAAATGCGAAAGAAAGGCAAACATTTCAGTTTCTTCTGCTTCAATGCCGTGATACACTCAGGATGTTTACGATACCTACCCAGAGCTCTTGCTCTAACTTCTCGTGGTTCACCCCTAGCTATCTATGCCCGCTTCTATGAAATTCCAAATTCTGCTTGCAATTTCATCGGAGCTAGGCAACTCTTTTTCAGTGATTTCATGCCGCAGGTACACTCTAATGTAGACACCCTTTAAGAAAATCAATCCTTCTCGTATTCAGCTGCTTTTTTGATTCATTTTTGATCAATAATAGCATAGACATCCATGTTGGGCACAGCATTCCCACTTTCATCTTCCAAAGAGAAATAGCATGACCTATGATAAAGGACACAGGTTCTCCGCTTGCTCTTCTCATGTTATATCCAATAGTAAACTTCCCTTACTTGAATTCTGTATTGTACACGTACTTTTTTGAGTAGTTTCATTAGGATTTGTTTGGAGGTTGTAAAGAAGATAAGTTGACTCAGGCTATTTCTTCAGCTTAGAACTAGAAACTTTGAGGTACCTTTTGTGCTTAAACATGTGAATAGCATCCGGCAAGCAATATTCGTCTCTTCCAGTGCTAGAGCATGCAAGCAAACCACGAAAGAATGCTTGTTTTAAGGCAATGCGAGAGCTTACCAGAGAACAAAGGAGAGTAATGAGTTGATAGATAGGAGGCAGGTCCAATGATATTCAATAAAGGATAGACCGAATTCCGTCCGTATAAACAGAATTTTGATTTTCTTGTCAAGTATTTCTTTGATTTTAGAGGAGTCTCTAAATACAAAACTATGTCGTTGAGAATAGTATACCTTCAATTCATATAGTTCACCATTCCTCATAAGAGGGTGGAGCTTATAGCTATGATTTACTACCAGATGTTTGGTAAGGATAATACCATCAAAATGAGCGAAATTATGAAAATAAACCACTTTACAGCTATGATCTTTTCGTACAAGATTAATCAAGTTCTGAATAAAGCTAGAAAGAATTCTGGTACTACGCTCAGAGTGATCTGTTATATCAAAGGAATCCTCAGAAAACCATGTATGAACATCAGATCTATTGTAATAGGAGCTGTCGTAATAGAATCTGTCAGAATCAGAGCTATTTGGAACACACTTATATAGCCCTATAGCATAAGGTACATGCTCGTCATTTTCATTGAGAATAGATTCAATATCAGCTACAAAGAACGGAGATGTGTTTGTGGTTTTTGCTTTACCCTTTAGTGGTGTTAGAAATCTATTTTTGATGAGATGAAGCATCATCCGCGCATCCCTTTTCTTGCTTTCGTTAGCACATCCGCTTTCTTGCTGACTTCTTCTTCTTCTTTCACTCTTTTAATAGACTTTTGATCTTCGTCTATCAACTCCGCTATTTCTCTTTCCAACCTTCTTTGATCTTGAATGAAAAGTCATTGACACGTATAGGTTCTCACCAGCTGATAAGTCGTAGTAGGCATTGATCAGAAACGTGTCTTTTTTCTGCTTATGTGAATAGGCCAATTGCTATCATGCGTTGGCGAAAGAGCGCGAACTTCTGGGACAAATAAAACAAAATCAAATCCTGACTGACTGCATACCCGATAGTAACCATCCGGAGGTTACACGGAGATGCTTAATACACAAATTTGAAGAAGCAAGGTTGTTCAAGTCACAGCATAGTAGGATCCGGCCCATTCAACACTGTTACTTGAGAGAAACCCATTCAGCTGGGCTGGGTTCCTTTCTTCATCATATTAAGTGAATCTTAGTTATTCTTTTTGGTGTGCTCGTGTATGAACCAAGCTTACTTAATTGGTACAGCCTTCTAGCCCCCTCTCGTTGAATGCTGCTCCACTCGCTTAGGTGCATAAGCTTGTTCAAAGTATGTGTGGAACCCGTCTTGCTCTCAAGTATGTGTGATTTGGCGTAAAGTATGTGTTGAAGCAGAATTGAATGACATCCGGGATTGGGCGCTTATAGCGCCCTTTTTTTGTATAGTAAAGGCAAGTGGTAAAGTCAACCAATACTGGTTTGGAATATATCAAAATTCTCAATCCGAAAGTGCATTCTCGAAAGATAGTGAATTTCTTTCAAAAGAGGTTACTCCATAGGGAATAGTCCTTGAAGGATTCGCCATAATGAAATAAGTTAACACTGCCTGCTTGGTACTTGTCAATCTAGAATCCGGTAAAGATCAAAGAGTTTGAGGCTGGGCGAAGGGCATTTTACTTACTTGAAAAAAGGAATTTTTACTTACTATTGGTGAGCTGTGCACTTGTCTTCCTGCCATCATACAACGAGGATGAAAAGACTACTAAAGTAAAGTCAAGTAAAGTAGTACGGGGGGCGGTTGCCAAAACCAATAAGAGGTCGTCATAATAGGCAAAAAGTGGCGAGAATGGACATAGAGGATATGAAAGCTTTGGCCAAGAATGAGACTTGGGTGGGAGTTTTTCTCATTACACGCCGGGAAGAAAGCAGTTGGCTGTCAGTCGGTGTATACAGTCAAGCCAACTCCAGAGGGGAAAGTCGAGAGGTAGAAGAAAGCCGGACTTGTGTGTGGCTAATAAGGGATAGACGGAGACTGATGGCATCGACTATGATGAAACCTTTGCTCCTGTAGCGAAGATGAACTCTGTGAGAACTCTGGTCTCATGTCCTCCTCGACTCTTGGCGGCTGGGAGCTTAAGAAGAACGATGTGCAAAATGCATTCTGACAGGGCCATCCTCGTTCATAGGTATATATGGGTATTCGTACTGGATTTGCTACCGCTTCCACTGTCGGTAAGGTTTGCCAAAGGAAAGGTTCTCCTTATGGTCTCAAACAATCTGTCTCCTGGGGCCAGGTTTGATGGATCGCTTTAGTAGTAGTAGAGCTTTTTTTCTTAATTGGTTTGTTATCGGCGCAATGCGGATCATAGACGATTTTATAGACACTATGGGGCTAAGGTGTCTTTTCGACAGATTATTGATTTGAAGACATGTATGATCAAAAATTATCTTCCTCAAAAAAGCTCTCATCGGTGGCCGGGCTGAACACCTAATAAAAAGCGAATTCCATCACTTGCTACCAATTGATACGCGAACCTATAAAAAGAAAAGGGCGAATCCAGTCGAGACTGCTGGTTCAAATCAATAAACAAAGCAGGACAATAGCGAGCAAAACGGAAAGTCTGTAGAGGAGGCCAGTCTGTTCTTTATCAAGTGGGCCTCATCAAAAACTAGTATATAAGCTCCATTCTGGCATAAAGAGAAAAAAGAATTGGAAAAGCGGTATGCTAAATGTTTTTTATGAAAAAAAGCATGGTTCTCAAAAAAAGGACTCTTACTAATAGCATTTCAAGGAAAGTCAGAATTAACCTGGAGCATATTGAATATCTAAATAGCAATAACTTTCTGACACTCTTTCCTAGAAGAAATTGGCGAAACTGGACAAAGCCTTTCTTTCTTTCGCGGATTCTATAAGAGCGGCATCCACATGATCAGGAAGCAGTGACGAAGGCTCAGGTCAAAGTGCGTTCATGCAAAAAGCGGAAATGACGACAACAGCCTTTACTTGAATTCAATGCCATCTATTTCACTTCATCTGCAAAGGGCATCCTTTGCTTCTTCTTCTACTTGGACATATTATTTTTTTTTTTTGATAAAGCCAAGATCTTTGTTCTAGTGAAAGCTGCGCCCTCTTCTACTGAGTAGCAAAATGAACTAGGTTATCGCATTTCAGAAAGCCCGTTGACTTACTAGAGTAATATTGGTCAAAATCTACATCCAAATTCGTAGCAGATGCAGTTGTTGCTTAGCGAACCAAATCCGATACTCACTAATTGCATGAAAACTTTTTATGTATCTGTCCACCTTCCGTTACATTATCGTAGATGGTCTATTTGGTAGTAAGTGGTTGAATTCCTTATTCATTCGATGTATTAAGGGGTAGTGCCAGGTGCAAGAAGTATACCATTTCAAGCCTCCTTGTGAAGCGTGCGTCATCCCTTGTCTGAATGGAAGGCATCTCAATTACTACCTAAGACCTCGCCGACCTTCCTTGGAAAAGTATGATTTCACGCGAACTGCTAATGCGGCTGTGGCTGGTTGAGGTGCACTGGAACAGGGATGGTGGTGGGAGGCTAGGCTGCATCGAATGCCCGGGTTCTTGCTCACCACCATTGGAATTGTTTGCTTTCATTCTTTGAAAGTGTAAGTTCTCCAATCATTGGTTGTTCATATTTACTTAGAGAGTGTTGGAATTCGAGTGTTTGAATTTCGTCTTGAAAGTTTTATTACTCATCTTTTTCATATTCTTCTGTGAGCCTCATTCTTGAAAAGGCTTAATACATGCATTCTAGTCTGCTCGCTCATCCTAGACTAGAAGAGTAGTCAGCGTGTATGTCCCTTGACTTTCTTTTATATATATAAAAGAGTAAGCTTCAATAGATAGCGTAGTAGGTGCTGTCTCTATTTACTTTCTTTCATTTCAATAGTGAGTCTCTATAAGAGGACGCGGAGATGGAGCTTTATCCTTCTTTATTCTCTCACCTGTAGGCGAGTGAGTGACACAATGAAAAAAAGAATAGCTTAAAGAGTTCACCAGAAAAAGGCGACTTGACATAGCTATGATTCGATCTCTCAAGATCTCCGGGATGCTTTCCATCTCTGGAAACGAAAGAAAATCCACTGTCATTTCGATCAAAACCATACCCACAGATTAAGATCAAACGATCATTCTCAACTGATGGATCCACGAATGCCGCCCGCCGCTTTCTTTACTCCACATGACTAAAGAAGGGTGCTCAAGGAGCCAAATAATGAAAGAAAAAGCACTCAAGAGTATACAAACAAAGATCTCTTACTAAATAACCCGGGGCCCCCTCCGGGGAAAGGAAGTGGTATGGTACGCTAGCTAGTTGATGGTTCACTGCGGTCTGCTTTCAAAGACTAGACACCTAGAAGTATCGGACTACTAGAGGGAAGGGCTTATGCCGAAAGGAAAGTCAGTCCCTCCGAATCAGTCATGAAGAATTAACTGCATATGGTAAACCAAACAATGCAAAGCAAATACACTCAATACGATAATATGCATTGCCAAAAGCAAATGGATGATACGAACAACGGCACTTGAAAAGCTCTCGCCGTGAGTCGTAAGAGCTTCCATTTCATTATGAGGAACAAGTGGTTCTGGGAATGTTTTCAGGTCATGTACAGCTGTAGCGCCAACACCAACATCTTGAGTAAGAGATGCTCCGCATCGGAGACAAGGTGGAGATGGATCTTATAATGGGGATGATTGAGTGGAAGTTGGATAAGTATTGGAGTAGGATTGCTCAGACACTGCCGAGAACAAATCAATAGAAGCCTTTCTTTGTGCGTGTTGGAGAAAAAGCTTGCCCCACCCCAGATCGATCTATCACGAGACTATCCTACCCCTTTACGATCGCGAGAACTAGAATGCAAGCCGGAGTGTCAAATAGTCCAATCCTTACTCTCCTTCAAGGCGAGAACTATGACTATTCTGGAGTTCCAGTGCTGCCGTACCACTTGCATTGGCAATTGCTTCATAGCCTGCTCTCCTACCTCTGGCTGGATAAGAAGTACTCTCAATCTGTGCCTAACCTAGTACTAGATCGCAGAATGATGACTAATCACAGAAATTCTCGTAATTCTTTCTCTTTGAATTTGCTAATAATTGATCGATTTAGTTCCGCGAGATGAGCTAGGATGAAACACCCGCCCCTTTGCTTACAAACCCTCGAGTGAAAGACATTGAACGAGCATGAACTCAGCGAACGAAGCGGAGAATGATCACAAGTAGGTCGATCCTACCATAGCCGAGTCTACATCCGGAAGGGACCTGACACGACGTTGAAGAAGAGGTATAAGAAACTACCTATTAGACAGGCCCTACAATCTCAACTTTGATTCCTTGCTTTGTCAACTTTTCCTATAAAGAAATGGCAACTCTCCCAACAAGCTTCAACAAGCAAGAGGTAGGGTGAAACTTGCTCTAGAATTCGCTCTTACTCTTTCTTTAGATATGCTAGAATGAATGCAAATTGGAAAAAGTACACAAAAAGAAGAAAACCTATTGGCTTGGCAGCGGAGAGTAAAGCGAGCATTGGCTAAACAATCATTTATGCCATTTTTGGCTTTGCTCTCACCGAAGCAATTGCATCGTTTGTCCCAATGATGGCCTTTCTGATCTCATTCGTTTTCCGATCGCATAAAAAGTCATGAGATAAAAAAAGAAATGTGAGAATGTAGTGAAAGGTGTGAAAAAAGTCAATATCTCTCTGTCTGTGTTCTTAAATCATTCATTTACAAAGTGCTTTTCAAGAAGAAAACCGATCGAAAAAACCCATTCTTATTCGCCGCGGAAGATAGGGAAGCTTTTGTCGAGCGAAAACAAAGACGTATTAGTGATAAAGACCGAAAAAGCCATTCTCCCTAAAAGGTTTACCCATACAGAATGGAGGGTTTATACATGGGAAGATTTTCCGGAATATGAGCGGGGGTAAAGGATTCATCACTTGCTGGGCTTTCAGGGAGTAATAGGAGGGGTTGGGAATTTGTTGTTGAAATCATCCCAACAGAGCATATGAACTTTAGGTGGGGGCTCCATCTCGTCAGTCTCCCAGATTCCAGTCATGTCTCTACCATCGGTTTCTCCCTTTTCTCCGGCTGGCGTAATAAGGAGGGAGTCAGATACTACCAACTCGACAATGTTGGCTCGATCATGTTTCTATTGGCAGGAGGAAGTACAGCATGAGTGGGTAGGGGATTAGTAGTGACATTAGGACGGTTTGCCCTTGGTGGCTACATTTTCCCTGAATCAATAAGGTCTTGGATTTCTTGTTTCAGCCTGACTTTTGGCCTTTTGTCTGATGGTATTTGCAGTAGGCATTGGCTTTGTACCTAGGAGGCAGAGGATCTGGTATCGGAGATGGGGGAAAAGGTCAGTACACCATGCTTCTTAAGCTTCTTTTTCAAGACGTGGCTGAGAGTTATGCCGAAGGCAGTGAAAGTCCTGAGTGTCTTTGGTTTTCCGTCAGACAAGATATGGACTTCACTGTTCTTGCTTCTTCCCCCAGGGCTATCTTCTTTCCTTTTGGATCTTCCTCTTTGACCCGTGATCCATGAGTCCCATTGTAGATAGCATCCTCAATACAAGTGGCTGCTTCAATCAAAGAGTCATAAGTGGTCATCGCTTGGAAAGCGAAATCGTCATGGTCTTGCCTACTCATGTTATTCATCATTATCCGAACTTATTCCTTTTCTGGTGCTAGTGGATCCGGCTTCAAGGCCCCCTAGAGTATTAGGACCAAAACTACCAGTACGTCGGGATCCTGTGAAAGCTGAATTAAGTGATAGAAGGAGGAGAATCCATCCAGTTAGTGATGACAGGCTGCATTAAGGAAAGAAGCGGTCGGTTCACTAGCTCTTTTTCTTTCTTTGTCTCCTTAAATAAATGCTTTTTGATTTCAAGACAATGGATTCAAATCATTCTCTTTCTTCCACTGCCAAACGACAATTCCTCTTCTTTTCGAGAGTTAGCTCTCTCTGCATACATAGGTCCTTCGCAGGGGCCTTGAGTGATCTAATCTCGTATATCTAGATACGTAAAAGTAAAGCTTCTTTCATCTTATTTTTTTTATGCCTTTTCGAGCTCCAGTGCTGCTATTGCCTCTTCCTTGGGTTATTGATGGTAGAAAGAAGTTAGCAGCATAGCTTCCTGTCTATACACAATGCAGGAGGCGAGTAACGTCATACGATTTTCTTTTTGGGAAGTTCACTTATGGCGCGCAACTCCCAATGTCAGAGAATTTCCTCCTAAAAGTGGATTTCCGTAGTTTTACATATGCGATTTTGCCAATCATCTAGCCTTGGCACCTGTAGTCACCTACATGTCATCGTTTATGCTGCTATCTCTGCTACGTAACTTCTAGTATCATATGTCTGGCTCCAGACCTATGTATGGTGCTCGCAGTGAGACCTAAAATGTTATATTACTGAGCCTCCTTTTGACCTAAAAGCACCGGTTTCTTAATCTTAACCTGAAATCTGGTACTGGAAGAGGAATTGCCCAAAGTACCTCGCCGATAAGAAGGCTGTAAAGGTTCCTAGCGCTTCAGGTATTTTCGTTGTTGAAGTCAATCTCGCTACTTCTAATTCTGACTGGGTATTTGATACTGGTTCATGTGCTCACATTTGTCGAAATGTGCAGGCGCTAAAGAGTAGAAGGAAGCAGGAGAGAGGTGAAGGCCATTCATTCTCTGAACATTTGCTCGAACAAAAGGAAGATGTTCCAACGCTACGCCCTCTAGGTGCTACTGTAGTAGGAGAGTTCGGGTTGATATAAACCTTTCCTTCTCTATTGGGCATTCCCGTTCCTTGACTCATTTGTCTTCAGTAACGCTTAACAGTGTAACTTCTAATCTGAAGCTGAAAAGGAAAGATGGTGATGCTTCAAACCGTGGTCCTGGTAATTGTACCTTTCTTGCTTTCACTTTCCAACACGCTCCAATTCCACTATTCTATTTCTCATTCAACTAATATCATACATACATAGTGTGGTTTTTTCATAGGCGATATTTTTTTCCTGTGTCCTTACCGAGTTTAGGAATTTTCCGGTGTCGGTGAGTGAGTTCTGGGACAAGAACAGCCACAACTGAACTGAACTGAGCCCTTTTCACCTCACAGTGAAAAAACCACAGGGATATAGAGCTCTCCCTACATTGTAGGATTTTGCCTATGCCTGCTGCTATTTGAAGCAAATACCAACTTACCTCACACAAAAACTCGCCTGACACCTATCCTCATTTCATTAATACGAATGAGATAGTGAAATACCATGTCAAACTTTTGATTTTAATGACAGAACTAATTTATCTACTTCGACCATATATAAAGACTGGACCACTATAGATTTATACTCTTCACAATAAAAGAATATACAAAAGCTACAGATCAAAGAAGTACACGAGGCTTGTACTTATTTTCACCATACTGTAACCCATTCGGTACCCGTGTGAGAGTATCATCTACAACGAAAGAGCCGAGGAAGGCTTATTCATAATGAGCGCTTCGACCATGTAAAGATCAGTGCCGATCTCTAAATAAAGCCGGGCAACTTAAGCAAGAGCAATTCTCGGTTAGCTCTTCTTTCACAAAACGCCAATCTTTTTGGTATGAATTCTCCACAACTCTGCATACACCTCCTTGCTCGCCTTACCCCCCTCCCTATCTCTTGCTCGCCTTCGCAACTGCCTCACTGACAAATCTTCTTGCTTTGAATTTTATATCGTCGGACGGACGTCCGGACTTCCCGGAAATGCGTGCGGGTTTCCTTCTTTTCTTTCTCTTAGAGTCTCAGTATTGGGCAAACCCATTTGGCGGCTTGGGAGCATTCGATTCCATTTAATGCTTTTTCCAATGAGACTCATCTGCCGAACAACGGAACATGCCGTCCTATGAAGGAGATTCCAGGCTCCACAAGAGTATCAAGAATGGCCCTTTCAAGCCTTTGTGTTGAGATCCCTTTACGAACTCAGATCATATCCTTGCGACCCAGCCCCACTAGAGTGTAGAATGAAGTTTCTTCGTTTTTTCTTCGCTACTCCGAACCCTACACTTATTGAGTTATGTCTTGTACTCTCTCTCTTTGCTGCGTTGATAGTGCGGCTTCCCTCCCGCTGGTTGGTGGAGTTTAATCTTTCGAAGTCAAGAAGAATAAGAAAGTGCAAAATCCAGGGAAAGTAGATGAGAAAGTAACTAAGAAGTAATTCCAGTAGTATGACTTTCTGTTGGACAGGTATGCTTCCAATCGATATCTTAACTACCTAATTATACTGGGCCTCCTAGTCATTTTCTAGATCCTTCCATGGTGAAAACACAAGACAATAGTTAGAGTATTTCTTCTTACAGTGATGTAAAGCGGGTAGGACAAATGTACTCAGATCAGCTAGTAATTTATACATGGTCAACTAATGGTCCTGCTATAGCAGAAACTTATCTAGGTTAAAGTACAAATTGTCCGGATCGGCTGCTTAGTCACTTTTCTACATAGACTTCCACTAGGCGAGGACTCGGGATGCCGTAAAAGTATATGCGAGATAATGGAGGAATTTCCCATTTTCTGTTCACAGTACATTCTACATCTCCCACTTTTATTAGTCTATTTATAAAAAAACCTCTAAAAAGTATTAGTGTAACGGATAAAACGAATCTTTCAGCCTCAAATTCTACTACTAGAACAATATATACTAGAATACTCTAACCCTGGGCTAAATACTTAAAATAATGCAGGATTTCCTCTGATTAACTGACAAGTGGGATATGTACCACATTAGACAAAAGAACATTACTATTGGAATAATCCGTTTTCGGAAGGAAATATTATAGACAAAGTCAAAATAGCTTTTATTTTACTGTAAAAAACGACCCATGTCAATGAAAAAACCTTAAGCAAGCAGATCCTAAATGGCTAGAATGGTTCATTGGGTTTGCAGAAGGACGTGGTAGTTTGGAAAATTCTTGGGGTCGACCTAGTTTTTCGATTTCCTGTTAGAACTAGAAATTCCTTGAATATCTTCGTGAGGTGCTATCTATTGGATTATTATACACGACCGGGCGGCATACACTTATTATAAGTTCTCTAAAGGATGTATAAGTACTTGTTGAACTATTTAAGAATAACCTTATTCCTTCCCCACTCAAAAGCAAGTTTTACAGAATGTCGTTCCCAGGGCCTTCTTCTAATAGGTATGCTCCCATCCATCCTGCCAGAGCTAGGCACCAGCTTCAGAATGAGAATCTTCGACAGAGATCGTTCCTTCCGTTTAGCAATCAATTAGATCCATACGTACTTAGGGCATTTTCGTTGCTAAGAATCCGCGCGCGCAGACATATTCCATTTTGAATGTTGATCAAACAAATAGCAGCACATACAGATATACATCGACTGTAATAAAAAGAATGGCCAAGGTAGGTAGGCAGGCTTCGTACAAGGAAGGAATTCTATCATGTCCCGATTACATTAAAATCAGGCGTACGTAATAAATGACAAACTGAAGAAGACAAATGACACATAATTGGTTGAATTTGGAGTTTCAAATAGATTCCAAAATATTCTTCTTTGGAATTTCGAGTTTATTATTTCTTTGGGTTGTGTATTCTGGTTCACACATTCTTATTGATTCACACATTCTTATTTAATATTTCTTATTACTTCTTACTTATTAATTATTTGACTTACCGATCAGTAAGTGAGAAATCAATAGATAGTTCTTTATCCTTTCTTTGGTTTACATATTCATCGGAATGGAAAAATAAACCTTATTTCTTCAAACAGTAACCTAATATTTTTTCTTATTTACTTCCTTTGCAGTTAGTGAATGAAAAAGAAGTCGATAGTGTATGGGAAACTGTCTTTGTTTTGAATATGTGTCTATCGAAGCAGTAAAGCTTGGTGATATATGGCTGATTCTAACTTTAACACATTACCCATTACCCACGATATGATTAGCACACTTCTACATTAGGAACTTTATTAGCACATTCCTACATTTTTCCTATGATTAGAACATTAAGAAATTAGTCCCTCTTACTAAAATTCCCACTCATTAACTTGATTACTCAGATTAGCTCTTAATTCCACTTCACATACAGGCAATGAGCCATAGACACATCCTTAACACAATAGATAATGAAATACTAACTCAAAGCGGATGTAATACTTTACTTTTATATGATTTAGACTAACAAAATAACAACTGCAAAACAAGAATACTTAGGAAAACGGACTCAAAGCCCCTAGGAACTTGAACCAACTTGAAAGGATTACCTACACTTGAACAATATGAGCTCAAACTCATAGAGACATGATAGGTGACAACGCCCTAGACAAACATAACTTGACTATTCAAAACTCGTAATACACATAACCGAAAAGAAACAGAACTGAGACTAGCATCCGCAACGGAAATCATTAAAAGAGATCCGAGGATTATTTTTCCAAATAGACCAAATGTAGCACTTTGCACTTTTGGACACCAAATTACAAACTTCACTCAGTTCCTAATAGCAGGAACATAGCTGATAGCACATGATTAGGGCTACTAACTCAGTGAGATTCTGGTGTTATACTTAACACAGACTGATCTTTTTCCTACTAGCGAAATGAGAGAACTATGGAGGCACTCTTAGGATCTACGATGAAGTCACAGGGTAAGACAGTCGGTCTGAACTTGAACAAATAGCTTGAATACATCGCTAGTAAAGCTACAAGGAATTGGTTTTCAATCCTACTATCGAGCTCGATTGCGGGCTCTAAGACTTGGGAACTTATGGACGGCACCGTCACATAATATTGCCAATTCACACGCTTTCCGATTAGAATACTGATACCTAAACCCATTCCTACTGAATAGTTAACTCGGCTCAGACGGGAAAGGCGATGAGATCAGTAAAGTAGTAGAGAGATTATGAAACACTGGATTCATACTCAGAAACACATAATCTCAAGACAGACGCTCAGCGAAATATACAGCTTAATAGTTTGAATAAACACGAAATACGTTCTTGGCTTCAGAAGTTTTAGGCTTTGATGAGGTACTTAGTTATGAGGACTTACTCATACTAATACTCTGAGAATGCTGCCTAGGATACAAGGCGGAACGATGCTAGAGATTCTACTTCAGCGGTAGTCATACCTTGATAAGAATTCATAGACACTCGACAGACTTGGAATACACACATGACATCAAAAATCACAGCACTGATTATCTCCATATAGCCATAAAACTTTCTTTACTGGCGCTTAGAAGTAGGCCGTGGATCAATAGGTTGGAATAAATCTATAGTTTAAGGAGTGGCCAAGAAATCCTAAACAAGCATAGTCCTATATGGTGATGGATGGCACACAGTGTGCCGGAAATAAAGCTGGCGCATGCATTGCTTGTACTTTTTCTTATCAAAAAAGTACTGTGGGTTGACGGCGAAGAAGGTTATTTATCAAAAGTCAAGAGTGCTGGAAAAAGCACAAAAACATGCCGTCAAACTCCAATGGCAAGCTTCGCATTTCACCTATTCATAGGGCTTCCCTATTGATACAAATTCCCATTTTTCTGTTTCCTGTTCTATCTGACACGGCCTATCGGAACAGCAAAGTAAACCCCTTTCGAACTGACCCTCCTTGAGAGTGCATCAGCCACTCTATTGAGTGTGCCCTTCTTTTACTAAATAGTTGACTATAAGCTCACTAATTTGGTCAGCACCTTGTATTGAAGTGGGTGACTCCCCTTTGAGATTGGTGGATGGATCTTCAAATGAAGAGATTTGTTGATTTGACTAACAAATTACTCGTTCCACACTTTGAGTGAAAGAATGACCTATACGGCTTTCATTTCAAACTCAGGTATTTCAGCATTGATTTACCAGATTCCCTAGATTGACCGGACTAGCTGGATTGAACTTGTCATTGGAATTTTGACTCTTTGTAGTTGTTCTTTAGTTGAACATATGGAATTGAAAAACTGAAAGGGAAGAATATTACCGAAAGTGAGCGGACTTTACTACTCCGGATTTACTTTGGATTTGTCTAGCATTTCCGAATAGACGAGTAGAACAGAATTGACTGACGACCCCTTAGCTTAGCATTTCATCTTTTTGCGCGCGGCCTACTGAGGAAGATTCGAGATGCTTCCTACTGCACGAACCTTTGCCAAATGTAAAAGTAACAAATACTTTCCGAGTTGATAAGAAAAATATGGAAGTCAAACAAGTAGTTACCGAGCATACACTTGGATTACCTGCTACTTCAAGGAGAGTGAAGATTTATAATAAGGATAAGATCTGGGTAGATACCAAGCCTATTCATATCGAATTGAAAGTCGATGATAGAACTCGTTTGCTTTTAGAAAGACTTGAAAAGAGGTCTAAAAAAGACTGAGAGAGAAGAAGAACTGGCAACTAATGATCTCATGCAACGTTCATCCTTCTCTCTTTTCTTGAGATTGGAGATTGACTTTCCAGGAATGAGTGTGTTGGTAGGGGTATTTCCTTTCCAACTACTAATTGTCAACAACTATGAGAAAGGTCTATCTCGTGCATAAACTCATCTCTTGCCCAGCTACTACAGGACCTTCTTTCTATACCTTGTACATGAATTACTACACTGTGCTACTCTTGCTTCGTAGAAATATGCATCTCTTCTATACATACTTGACTTTCCCTAGTTAGCAGCCCTATACTATACTTACCTACTCTACTTATCACGACGCATAAAGCTATGAGCTTATCGTAACAAACCATGACATTTTGATTCCGCCGTGACTGGTTGTTCAGGAAAAACCCTCCTGTGGGTATGGACGGTGGAGAGTGCTGCCTTACCGAGAGCTTTGACTGGAAGATTAAGGCATTACGAAGCAAGGTCATTCAGACAGAGGCCGAAGTGATCAAGCTACTACGAATATATCAAAGCAGCAGTCACAAAAAGCCTTTGCTGATTCTTTCTATGCGTATTTGCGGGGCAATTTGCCTTTCAGCCTCAATTGCTATTGGTAATCGGTTCTATCCCTTTCTTTCTTGCTTCTTGCTTGCAGCTCACTCTGCCTTTGCAAGTATGTTCGAAAGCACTAGCTGAGCTACACAAAAAGAATGAACATATTCTATATTACCTTCCCGGAATGGAGTCAAGAAAATAACATACATCAGAGTCGTCCTTCTCCCGTGGGTCTCGCCTCTTTCTTGTTCGGTCATCCTGTGTGCTTGGCAAGTGGAACGAAGAGAAGGATTCCTCTAAAGAAGCCGTATCGAAGTGGTACGATCAAGAGATAGGAGTCCGCGAGGGCCTCTGCTTTCCTCGAGGAATACGACGAGCACTCATCTCCAGCATTCAGGTGGTCCTATCATCTCTATTTCCTTCTCTAGTCAGGGAAGCCATAATCAGTCAGTAAGAAGTATATCTATAGGGAGATAAGAGAACTGGATGTGCGAAACTTGTGTCAAGAGAGATGTAGAAAGGAGAAAAAGCATAGTTCAAACTAGCCTCCTCACAATCAAAAAAAGCCCATGATCGAATGTTCAAAGAGAAGCCTTTCTATTATATACTCCCAAGGCACGAAGCGTGCGATACGCACAATAGCGAGCTGGGATCGAACCAGCGTCTTCAGCACAGAAGCCCATCTGTTCGCTATTCCACCCTTCCAGGACCGAAGCCGAAGGTCCTGAAAGGGATAGCCGCTACTTTCTCATACCGACGCGGATTTTTGTCGATACCATCAAACTTTTTTTTGGTTAGTGCTTCTTTTTCTTTCGAGCACTCTTCTCCTTTTGCTTAACTGAATAAAGTTCACCACCCAACTCATATAAATACTCGAATACAGCATTTATACGATCATTACAATTTGGAAACAAAACGTTCTTAGTCCTTTCTTTCCCCCCTATGTAGTCTACACACAATTCATAGAGATTCAGGGCATTCTTATTGATATCCAGCATTCTGGTAGATGGACGTCTCAGCCAATCTATTACATATTGTGTATTAGTAGATACAGATTGTGTATTAGAAGACGAAGCCCCTGCTTCCGGACCAACATGAACTTGTATTTGGCTGTTGCTCGGCGGAAGTGCGGGTTGAGCAGGTTGTGCCACTTCGTTTGAAGGTGATGACGGCGGAGAGTTTAACAATGAATCAACAAATTCGTTCCAATCATCATCATTTGTATCAGGGAAATCAGCAGCATATACAACCTGGATAGTGAATAAATCAACAAATAAGTTCAAAGTAAAAAAAAAGAACATGGAAATGAGGAATCCACGAATGGAATGATTGGAGTAGATATAGCAAATAAATAAGTATATGCGTATTTTGATTTTTCTAAATAAAGTTTGAAAGAATTCCACTAAGGTGAAGAGGACTAAACTGCTACAAGATAGCCAAAATGGAATAGCAGAAAAGAGCTTCTTTTGTGTCATTGAAAAAAAGCAAATTAGGAAAGGATTTAACAATACTGTATTTGTAACCGTGAGAAACTTAATAAACTTACGAATAATTGGCATTTTCATTAGATTTTTCATCATAATTCCTTTTTATTGACTAGTCCAGTATCCTGGAAATCAGACTTTTGATCACTAGAGTTTTTATTTCCATCTGGAATGTGATTTTTCCACAAATGTGGGGGTAGGATATCAGTAGTTAAGGAAGTATGATCAGGAGCTCCAGTCGTAGGAGCCTTCGCTTGTTCAGCAGAATAGCATTGCTCTCGCTTGTATTTCTCTTTTGCATTCATCAAACCAGGAGGCCCCTTGGTAACATCTCCCGTATCTGGTACGTCAAGATGAATATACCTTGATTTCATGCGCATCAACTCAATCATTCTCAGAGCTTTTGCTTTTGAGAAATTCCAAAATAATGGTACCTGATCGACGGAAAGAATGTATCTAATTGCTTGAAAGGATGATTTAGTTGGTATCACATTAATGGAATTCCAAGATTTGCGAAGGCTGGTGTCAACGTTTCTCCATAGTAGAGGTGAAGCTAGACTCATGAGAACGTGGTAAACTATGTAGCTTTCTGTCATTTCCTCAGCTATGATAACACTAGAGCATATAAACATAGAACCAATTTGAACCAAAAGAGACTCCTTTGCATTCAATTCATTTTTCTCGTCCTGTCGTCCTATGGTTATTGAGATCAAGAATTTCTCTTTTGGAGTACATGTCATATTCATAATTTGTGTATCTTGTAAACCCAGTGGAGCTAATGGATTGATTTCTTTTTCTTTCTTATGGTAATTCATCTTGTGATCTAATAGGTGTCATGTTTCTCGACAAGGCGCGTAGCGGGTAAGCAACGAGCCCATCTGTAGTTCATCAAAGAAAAGCCAAAGAAGGCAAAAAGCAACTGAACTCAAGAAACCGCCTCGTCGGAATATGAGTTCGTGATCAATGGCCGGAATGGTAGTGAAACCATTCCTTAAATCAATTCCCGTCCTTTGAAGTACGAAACCAATACTTGAGGCTACTCAGGTAATTGAAATAGATGAAAAGAGGAAGAATTGGCTTTTGAATGAGGATTTGCTTCCAACTATTCACCTATACTTGGATAACTACACTATATACGATATAGTTAAGAGAAAATGTCGAGAGTTCCATACTCTAACGCTGTTGGGAGCTTCACGAGGCTGATTGAACTGACATTTGTTATGCAGTGAGTTTGGTCAGCTGATTGAAAGCACAAGATATATTGGAATAGGAACGCGGTAAAAAGAATTCTTAGATATCTGAAGGGTATAGCACACTACATGCCCGATTGGGGAGGTGATGCAGATGAACGAACGCAAGTCGACATTAGGATACGCTGAGTCGCGGTGCTATTTCTTGGCGTAGCAAGAAGAAGTCTTGTATAGCGCTTTCCACTATGGGAGTCGAGTATCTAGCATGTTCAGTAGCTCTTCAAGAGGGCGTTTTTTGAAGTCGATTCCTAGAGCACTTGAAGGCTTTCACAATTCCAATGAGTTCTTTGACAATTTTGTTTTCTAATATGGCTGCTTTAGCATACTCAAACCAAGTGTCTGTAAAAACCAAACACACTCTCTCCTCACGTATCACCCTCGGTTTCTGCCACCTACTTTTTCAATTCTACTTTTTCGTACTTTTATTTTATTCTGCCTACTCCCTTTAGGCCCGTGTAAAGCTACCGCTTTGCGCCAGTGAGTAACTACGCCATGTGTAGAACAAAGAAGGCCCAGCTACTACTATCTATATTCCATTATCTATATTCCATGCCCAGCCGATGATCGAGCTCAACCAGTTCTTGCCTCGGTGGAACCTAGCTGATCAAGTACTTCCTTGTGACTTATCCTGCTGAAAGGACTGCGTACCCTGCCTTTCCAGTAAATGACACTTTTGACATTACACTTCTTACTGCTTTTGTCAAATATGTTCATGCTAGTCCTGTTCATGGATCTACACCTCGCTCGAGACAACTTATCCAGTTTCTCTTCTAGTCTTAGCCGAAGCTTCCTACTTCTTAGCCGAAACTCTCATATACCTATTCGCTCGCTTACTGGTATTGGCTTTGGCAAGTACGTATTGAGACTTGCTTCTTCCCTATTTTTGATTTCAATTTATTCATTTCTATACTTCTTTGTAAACTAATCAAATACATTCTATTACACATCCCTATCTCACCCTTGCCGAGTAAACTAAACCTGCGCTTGGCGTTCTAGGAAATACCTATCCAACTTATGGCTATTACGAGGCGCGTAGCGAGAACAAGCAAGATAGAATAGCACCAACGCGGCCTTTCTTTTCAATATGCCTCTGCCCTTGCTCTCGTAAGTCAAGTTCGTGATGAAACAGTTGAGTGCTCGCCAGGTTACGTTTCATAGGTAAAGGTGAGGTGCGGAGCGTGAAAAACGCATACTCATCAATTTCGCTCGGCAACCCGATAGAGCAAAAGTATGAAATAGTGTATTTGAGTCATACTTGTCCCTTAGCGGACTCACTGTCGTGACATCTAACGAGTGATAAGAAAAGGAGTCTGCCTGTAGCATCAATACATGCCTACTAAACGAACAAAGAAGCGGTGCTGTCTCCTTAGCGGCCTTAGCATAATTGTACTCACATTACCTTTCCTTTCTTCAATCTAAGTTGCACTGCCTCTCACTCTCTTAATGTAATACCACCCTTTTTCTCACATAGACTCCTGAGGCAGGGATTATCACACGGGCGGGTCAAACTCCTAAGTTTATTACTTATTCAAGCTAAGCAAAGCGCTTATTCAAGGTTCAAAGGGCTTAAAACTCACTGCTGCATCATCGTTGGACTGATAAGAAGAGTCTGCCAATAAGCTTAGTAGGGGCAAAAGTCAGACTCCTTTCTTTCGCTCGGTAGGCATGTGTAGAAGAAGAAAGAAGCTTTCCCTTTTGATTTTGCGAAGAATTGAGATACAAAAAAGAAGACAAATACGAATAAGCGAATAAGCTTTGACTTTCTATTTTTTTTCCAGTACAACCATCAGTGAACTACGTGAAATACTAACGCTTTGAAGTTCAATAAGACAAATGAGCTTTTCCGTTCAATACGTGAAATACGCTTTGATTGGTATTTTGCTTTTTGCACTGACTTTTCCTAGTTTGCAAATGCTATTGGTTCATAATACAAATAAGCAATGAAGGTCACTACTAACAATACGTGTAGAATAAGCACTATCTTTCCTTGCCTTTCCTTTGCTTTTGCGAGACTGTAATGGACCCCAATCAGTGATGTTGGCAGACCTAAACCAGGTTTCGCCCCGGACCTAACTCCCGCCTCCTTTCCAAAGGAATTGTGTTGACTGGTCGAGAACGAAGGCAAATTCAGTCATAGTTTTTCTGTAGAAAGAAGGACCACCCAGTGACAAGCAGGAATCTAGTGGCTGATGCACCAAGCTCCATGATTTGAAACTCTAGAATAGAGAACTGCTGTGAGCCTGTTTTGTAGCGACCTCGGAAAACAAACCAGACATACGAGGCTCCTTCATTCAGTTGGTTAGGATCAAAAAGCCATACCATTCATCCCGCACCTCCTCGTCCGTCCGTTGACTTTCTTTTGTAGTACGGATTCCTTCCACATTCTCCTTCAATAGCAAAAGCGTTGGCCTTTTCGTTGCCTGTGCTAAGGTAAGCTCTCAAGTGTGCCAGTCCTTCTCCATATAAGTCAAGAGGGTCCAAATCAAATAGGCTAGCCAATAAGGTAGTAAGAACGGCCTCTCGATACTATCCATATCTCTTTTTTCCAGTTGTTCCTATTGTTTTGATTTCCTTGGCGTCTTGTATTTTCTATTTTGCTCTTTCTTGGATATTTGCAGTCAGCTATAGAAGAGGCATTTTTGCGGTTGACGATGTTTTATAGAGTTGAATTTGTGTACTAGATAATGCGGTGTATCATACTCTATTTTCTTATTATGGTTGCCCGTTTTCTTTGTATGTAGGGTAGCCCATTGTGCTTTCGTCCAGGTGCTGCTTTGATCTTCTTGGTATATTTCATTAATGCATCCTCACCTGAATGCGAATTTCTTCATTTTCATGTTTTTTCTAGGTAATTTCGAGACTTTCCTTGCCGACGATACATATTTGATTGCCTAGGTTCTGCCCTTTTACAAGGCTTAGCACCTGTTTGTTTGAGGGTTAGAACTCCTTATTCCACATAGGTATACCATTAGTACCATTTCCTTAGCACTTACTCACACACCTCGTATTTCTCAAATAATGAAAGGGCTTAGTGATCTTCTTTTTCTCTTTGATTTGCCTGGGAAAGATAGAGATTGGGGGTAGTAAGGTTACGGACTATCCTATACTTTCTTTAGGTTGTAGTAAATGGCCAAACTCCTTACCCCTTCGGCCACAGACGGGAACTCAGACGGGGCAACCCGGTAATATGGCACAATCGGTTAAGACACATGAGTCGTAGGGGCATAAAAATGCTAGCAAACAAAGGCTTGTTGCCAAAGGTGAAGACGGTAGAGATGATCTTTCGTTTCGGATGATGTACTTGGTAGGACCGTAGCCCAAGCCACCAGGCGATGATTTGATTTTGTAATGCATGGCATTCTGAAACAAAAAAGAAAAGATAAACGGCAATATTCAACATAAAAGAATAAATGCTAAAATAGATGGGATTAGACATATACAAATCTCAAGACAAGCAATATTCTTACGAATTTATTGAATCGGCTTATACTAACAATAGAGAAAACTAAGGTTTGTGGGGGTCTGCTCTAGTCAGGGGTCTACACGTCGAGAGGTCTCACCACAAGCAATCTTTGTACCTGGATCCCACAACCAACCGTGGAAACATAAGTGCCAAGTCACTCAGTGTGGTATTTAGTTCCAGTCTAGAGATTTGCTTCCTAGCTACTCAGACTAATAATGAGTAGGGTACTTCGAAGTAAAGATTTGCGTGAAAATCTATCACAACCAGGTCTAAATTCCTAGATTCTTTTCCTTTTTCTAGGCTTTCTTATTTAGAAGTTCTAGAGCTGTTTGAACGTTATAAAAAACCTCAGGGTACCACTGAGTTGAAACGTAACGAGGTTATTTCTACTCAAATTTCTTTCAATATGAATAAGTTTTAAGGTGTACTAGTGGTGGTACTGAACAACGAGACGAGGTATTGAACCAGTTGTAGACAAAGAAGCCTTCTTAAAGTAATAGGGCATAGTTGGTCCATTTCCTTCCCGTTTGCAGAAATGAATATTATATCACATTCGGGGCTTAGCTGAGGTAGTGAAAAAAGGAGAACTTTCTTTAGAGAGGTCTTGTTTAGGAAACATATAGCTGGAGTAGCCAAATACGTTGCTTGAACTCGTCGTATGCTGGTCGGGAAAAGCCTACCTTAACCAACTCTTGGCATGAGCCCCGCGTCTCACCAGCAATTCATTTGGAAGATGAACTCTGCCTTAACCTCTATCGGAAAAACTGCTTCATCGGATCTATTTTCTCGTATTATGATGTGGTTGTAACGTCCTTAGGACCGCTTAACTTCAGTGTCGAATGCAAGCTTGTTGATACGAGGACATCGCGAATAGCGAAGTAACTTGGGAGCTGACTACCAGCAAATGAAATCCTTTTCCGTATTCCCGAGCTTGTTTCAGAAAGACCGAACTAATTCTTCATGTCGAAGCAGACTAGCAGATAGTGGGGCGATTGATTTTCCCCCATTTCTCCATTTAGTTTGTTCTGCTAAAGAAGAGGATGAGAGAGAGTTTCGAGTTCTTCGAACCTTGCCAGCGTGAGATCGGATTCTAGCACAACCATGGGATCTGTGCTCAACAGCGGCTAATGGGATTGGATCCTCCGATGTTGGATGTTGGTGGAGTAGGAGCAGATCAATTGTCTTCTTTCTTATGAAATTGGTCCGCGTTCCTTCGAGCATGACGGCTGCTGGCCACTCACACAAGGATTTTAAGTACTTGACCCAGTGAGTAACTACTAATGTTGCGAACGAAAAAGGGTTCTCAACTTCGTCCAGAGAGTCAATATTCTATTAGCGTGGGTTCTACCAACGAGAAAAAGAATGGAATGCTCCGGCTGGCCGGCCGGAAGAAGACACACTCAAAAAAACACACTCTTTACGATAAACAAGAAAAAAAAGAAAAGAAAAAGAAAGCAACTGGCTCATCGTACTTTATGAGATCGAAAAGAAAAAAGAAAGGAGGTTAATAGCAGCACTCAATCAAATTCCATTGCTAGCGCCCACAACCTCAGCTAGGGTAGGCGAAGGAGCTATGCGAGGAAGGGATGAAGACTGGAGATCAGCCAAGTTAATGCTGTGGGCATAGGAAGACAAGTTTCCAGCTGAAGACTCAAATCACGAAGAACCAAGCAATTTGGGATTTGACGCGATAGGAAGCCAATTCACAAGAGAAGGAAAAAAGCATATTTCTAGGAAGGAGCCTTACCTTAGGTAGATCCCACTGCGTCAAGCCCGCTTTCCGCACCAAGGAAGACAGAAAGAGAGTTAGCCCTACCAGCCATGGCCAGGACCATAGAAACAAAAGATGGAGACATACCAAGGAAAGTGGAGCAATTTACATATAGAAAGAAGAAGGTGCGTATGAATTGAATCAGAAGCATTGACTGTGAAAGAATGCGCTCACTCACTTGGGAGAATCTACTCCTCCACCTTCGTGCAAAGCCTAACGTACATATACTATTTCCACTACCTTGATCATTCCCAAGCGGAAGTCTTTTTGAAAGGCCAAAGTATGTACGTACTAAAGAAGTCAAAGTCAAGAAGATTAAATACCATCCATTAAGTAAAAGCTCGCTTCTCCATTCAAACTTGAGAGGACTAGTTATGAGCATGTGTGTTTTCTGGGGTAGCTGTAGCTGGGATGGGGGGTTAGGACCGGTTAGAGGGAATCGGGAGTGTGGTGAGCATTAGACACGGAAATAGCTTCGATTAGTATTAGTGACATATACACCAATGATTAGTATTAGCCACTTGGTGAAGAATGATGAGTATTAGTGACTGATATGCCAGCGATTAGTTAGTTGAGGGAAAGAAAGACGACTTGGAAAACTTAGGGGTATGGGAAGGCAGAGGACGACTAAGGACATAGAGACGAATGAGTAGTAGACTGATTGATTCCACTTACTTGAATAATCGAGATACCAACTGAGGGATTCTGCACTCTATAAAACCTAAAAAGCGGATTTGGGGATCTGGGTAGACAATGCACACTTAGTTTGGACTTAGATTAACTCAAGAGACAATAGAAAATGTTGGGAATGCTCTCCTCTGATGGAAACTATTGGTATCATGCTTCAAAAAATCGGTTAAGTATACTAAAAAACAGGCTTGAGACATAAAGATGACGAGTTGACATATAAACACAAGTCCAGGATTTCAAGGGCTAACCACATCGGATAGGCGAAAGCCTTTGGACAAAGAGAATCTGCGGCAAAGACGGAGCTGATTCCGCCTTTGGTTTGGGTTTTGAGGGAGGTTAGGCTGAATTTAGGGTAATCCTATGGAGATCTTCAACCTAGGTGTAACAACGCTTTAGGAGCCAAAATATGGGCGGGCTTATTTCTTGGGTTCAGGAATAGAACGCTTCTTAATGGTACCGATTCGTTGGAATGATGAAGTAGTACCCTTTACTGGGTCGAATGGTAATGCTCGCCTTTACGAAACAGGAGGTAACTTGATCTTTGGAAAGACAGAAGCTATAGGGCAGAAGTGGAATACAAAGTGCTCGAAATAAGTACTAATCTTTCACTGCGCTTAGAGTGATCCGATCTTCCTATACTTAGTCGGGTGATAGTAGTAAATGCATTATAGCTTTGACTTTCGAGATGAGGGCCTTTTGGATTATGACGGATAGTTCACTGATGGACAATTTCTTAGCCTAGATTGAAGTTGAGAAACGGCAACGGAATTGGATATTAATGAAAACGCTATACACTTAGAACCTTTTGAATCTTTACTAACTTGATCTCTTTAGAGGAGATAGACTTTCTCTCTTAAATAACCTGGTGAAATGAATCCGTGTGTTTTCCAGAACAGTAAGGGAATGAGATAGAAATCTCCCTTGTCAACAAGATTATTCGAACGTCTTCAACAACAAAGAAACAAGTCATGAAACAATTCTAAGGCCTAACTAGCTGGCTTAGCTGATAGCAATGGAACTTTATAACACTACGAATGGAATTTCTTGATCCTTATTCCCAGTCATGTTCGGATTACAAGTTGAACTTGTATTGCGAGGTGAAATGCCGGTAGTGTGTTATCTCGGGAAAAGAGGATTACACGATGTTGTTCATGAAGGGAGTCAACATACTGAGGACACTATCAGTTGGTTATTCAGTCAATGGAGTTGAGTTATATGGGGTATACTTCTGTCAGAGCGGTGGTTAGAGACGCTAAGAAGTTTTTGAATAATCATATAGAAGTTCCAGAGTGTGATGTTATTTTTGTTGGAACCCCCGGTAGGAAACTGGCCAAATGTCTACCCACACCTGAACGCAGGTAGAAGGCACTAGTGGGGCTGGCTTGCAAGCTCGGAGCCATAGAGAATCTTATTAGGGCCTTCATTCAGGGCGACTCGTGGACTAGCGAGCTGGTCAGTAAATTTGAGGAGACTGGGGTGGAAGGAATTTTGGATGGTGTCCGATGTTGCGCTGACTCCAAGATGTAGGAGTGTTTTTATGGACTCCAATCTACAAAAGATTGATAAAGTGAAGAACGCCACCAATCTTACCTGCTCATTGGGGGAGTTGGTGTGCGACTGGGCCGCCGGACTAGAAATGACCAATCTACTATTCCACATCAGTGACGAGTTGGGTTTGGCTAACTTTGAACTAAACAGGAACGTAAGACAGTTACCAGGCTGCTCTGTGGGTGAGAGTCTGCTGCGCGAAGCTGGGTTCTATGACCATGGATATAGGAAGAAGTTCTATTCTTAGATGAAGAAAAGAGTTAAGAATGAAGTTCTCTTCATGGGTAAAGGAGACATCAAAGATTTTCTCAAATTAGTGTATGAAAATATGCTGGATGTCAGCAAAGGTGGAAAAGAGATGAAAGAAAAGAGAGAGAAGCTGGCCAGCGTTAAGAGTTTGTCCTTCACTAACTATTATGGATCCATATGGAGTTAGAATGCTACATACGCATGCTATAAATAGGGGACTATTCAAAGTAGTACCTGGGGGAGTACTGCTAGGAAGAAGTCTGCTACTTATGAGCTGAGATTGTGACTGGATGGTTACGGGCTGAGTGAGAAGTTTCTTGTATTATGTGGATACAACGCTATCCAGAAATCCGGGCTAGAGAATATCTCGTTTATGTAAATGATCAAAATGGAGGGGGCAAGCCTATGAGCCTATGCCTTCTTCTGTGAATCTTTTACTGTTAAGAAAGCAAGGTACTTTAATTGCATATTGCCACATAGATTTTCAACCGCATCCTTCAGCTCCAAAAGCTAAGAACACAACGTCCTAATCCTCTGTTGAATTTATTCAAACAAACATGGTAAGCCCAAATTAGATCTAGCCAACGCTTCCAAAACCAAAGAAAATCTCCCGGAGATAGAGGATAGATAGAGAGAGGGAGCACTTTCTCAGTGTGGGATTGGTAGGCGGCGGATACACAGGACTGGGGCGGGATCCACTCGTGCGCCACGTACTCGTCGTCTTCTTTTCTACCCTCCATTACCTGAAGCATATGAACTCTCTCCTTCTTCACTTAACTCTTCAGAACCTTCGACGGTTCTATCTCTATCTCTTAGAAGAGGAGAAGGGGATCCTATTTCAACATAAACAAGCAGATGTAAAGATTCAAAGGCACCGCCTAGCTCATCGACATCTCTCTTCCATTGGATTCGATCTCTTTTGCATGGATATTGAACTCCAAGGCAGGAAAACTACATACCACCTAACAACGACTTTCTATATCAACTGCTATGCCCAAATCAAAAATAGCCATAGCTGACACTCCCTCTCCCTTTGAGACTTGTCCAACTTCCTCAACAGAACGGGCAGTCCCGGTTCACACAAAAACCCCATCTTCAAGCTTCCATGAATGCATTTATCATACTATTGACTGAGATCTTAATGCAGACTTATTTGAGCCTAGCGGGAAGGAATTCCTTGCCGTCTTGAGTCTTGCTGGAGTAGTCAAAGCAGTTAGGGAAGTCATTTCTTCTCCTGTCTCTTCTACTTCATTGTTTAGGTTGACTTTGACAGGTGTATCGCTGGAACTTTCTGCTTATACCACTATTCTCTCATTGCAAATCTATTGAAGTTGGCTATTTGCTTGATGAACAGTCCGCTCTGTCACTTCCCTCTCCCTCTTTACACCCACAGACGAAGATGGTCATCTGAAGAATGTGTTCTGGGCTGCTGCACCTGCTATATCCAATTGAATGTAAACGTGGTCACACCTCACCCTTCTTCCTCTCCATCGGTCTTAACCTTTCTTTATACCACTAACTTAGCGGTTTTCTTTTGCATTAACATCCTTACGCTTGTTATACTCCAATTCCTTGCTTGTATGTTCACCTTCTTTCTGTCTTTCCTCCTCTTTGTTATTGCTTTGCTAGCTTGAATGACTTGCTGCTTTAGAGTAGAGCAAGCTTGAGTTCATCACACGTCGAGCACATACCCAAGTCAAGTTGAGCCCAAGTCAAGTAAAGTCTCGGATTATCCTCTCCTGGACCACCGATAGCCATTCTTTGGAGTGACCTTCCCAGTCTATGGTAAACCTATTTAGGGTACTATATCTAAGGCACCTTACCTATTTGATTTGGTTGAATTAAGGTTACTAATCGAGTTGACGATTGGTCATTTGCGAGGGTAACTAAGAATGCTTCTGACTAAGTGAGATATCTTTCCTCTCTATCTACTTATCTTGCTAGCTTTCCAGATACCTCATTCGTATTGGTTGTTTATGCTTTCCTTGTTTGACTTCTGTTCCTTGCGTCACTTTCGCATGCTTTGATCCAGCCTTCTTAGTCATACGTAGAGCTAAAGGGAATTTCATTACCACACCATGGCGGCCTGACGCACTTAATCCTTCGTTCGTTGAAAAATCTATATATAGGTTACGCTATTCTTTTATGTCATTCTACCTTGTAGAGTAAGGTATTCAAGTTCAGGGCATGCTCTTTTCGTGTAGAGGACGGTGCGCTAAGGAGATGGAACCGTATGCTTTTCATACTTTTGTAGAACTGACAGCGGAGACGAAAAGCGAAGTTCAGTCAAGCAAGAAAGAAGCTCTTTTTGCTTTAATTGCTTGAGAAGCGTTCTAAGCCACGTTCGTGGAAGACTAACCAACAGGGAGTAGCACTTGGAGTGATATGAGAGAATCAAGGTTAACTATGAAAAAGCTCTATATATGAGGCGGAGAAGAAGTCAACTCAAGCCGCGCGCGGGGTAGGTTAAGGTAAAGAAACAGACCAGTAGGAGTTATCGGATTTCACGCCCCAAGTCAGACGACTTCCTTTCCTATTAGTACTAATCCCTTCCGCTTTCCTCCTATGTTCTTCTAAGTTCTTGGTCGGCGTACTGCAAAGTAAGTTAGCTAGTAGTTGAAGAAGTGGGTTTTATTCTGTACTATGTCATTCTGCGTTCTCTCGGAACGAAGTTCACTGATAGATTGATGCGTAAACTAGCAGGTAGCTTCCTTCCCGAATGAATACGACTCCTACTCGAAGAAAAAGACTAAAGGGTCATCGCTCGTCAGCTTAGAAAAGGACTTGAACTGGGTTTTTTGATGTGAGATTTGAGGAGTGAATGTATGATTTTATCAATTTCATCTTTCAGGTGGACGGGTCTTCGATTTTCAGGTTTCGAGTATGGGGGTCATGGTATTTGATGGTCTTGGCTCCTTATTGGAGGTAGTGTGGTTGGTTCTGAGAAGACATCTGAAAAGGTGTTCAGTACCTTAGTGATTTCAGGATGCACAGCGGCCCCTTTGTGTTTGCTAGAGTCACTGAATTTTACTTGCAGCATCATGAGTGCCCCTCCTTGCGGTTAAGGTTTTCAAGATTTCAAACAAGGCCAGTAGATCCTGTGCCCAGAAAAAAATAATACTTACTAGTTCGAAATGATCCCTTACCAACTAGATACATGCTACAGATACCAAGGATTAGCATACAGGCGGGGTGCCAGCTCTTGGGCCAAGCGAAAAAAGAACATAAAATTCATCTCTTTGTGGATCACTTTTCCTAGTCGCATAACCAAAGCAAAGAAGAGCCCTTGTCTCCACTCACATGCAAGAAAGTGGCTCTCGCGCACACACACATTCAATTCTTTGATTTGAATTTTCAGATTGGAAAGTCAGGGGCGGTCTTCCTAAAGCCCTTCGCCGCTGTTTTCAACCCAGTGAGTAACGTATAATGTTACGAACGAAAAGTAGTAGAACGTTTGCCTCTTTGGGAAAGAAAAGGCAGAAAGAGGACTAGCAGTTAGTTAAGTTCTTCCAGTTGTCAAGTTTGATGGACCCGAGCTTGCTACGAGACTAGTTTAATGAATAGGTCAGAAATGCAATCAAACGTCCGAGGTAGCTGGACAGCCATTAAAGAGGACTAGAACGAGCTGAGCAGGTTGAGCTGTAAGGCATAGCGTTGTAGGTTCCACACCGGTGAATGAAAGGAATAGAATAGTAGGAAGAGTTTCGCAGTATGCAGCACCCGAGCTAGTTGAGTGGAATTAATAGAATGCTGGACCTGGGTAAGGTAGAAGAATGCCTAGTTCCAGGAAAGCGAAAGCTAAAGCTCGACTAAACAGGAGAGGAAAGCTCCCAACAAAGAAAAGACTCGTACTATGAATGATGCTGGGGACGCTTCGGGACAGCCAACCCCAGCTATTTCTTATAGGCGAGCAATCCCGGGAAGTGCTAGTCAAGAAAGAGGTACTTCTCTCTTTGGACATGCTCCAGTACTAGGTCTTACAGCAGCCTTCCCAGTAGAACTTTTTTCTGCACCCAGTGAGTAACTACTCTTTTCACTCAGTGAGTAACTACTAATGTTACGAACGAAAAGCCCGGCGGCCATGTTATTTCCTTTCCCAGCACTCCCTTACTTTGCGAATACCGATAGAAGCCTTTTCTGTGCACCAATACCAGCCCAGCAATTAGGAGGAGTTTCCCCAATAGAATATGCCCTACTTTATTGCCTATTTGGCAGCAATACAGCTAGCTCAATGAACTACAGGCCCGTCCTGAGTGGTTTTCAAGAAATACTTTCTCTAGTGCATTCTTTCTCCATACATCTAGTAGTCCATCCTTATAGAAGACTAGCCTACTTTACAGCGCCCTACCTACCTAATTGCCGTACCTTACCGGGACGCTATCACAATGGCTTGAACAAGGCCAAAAGCCAAGCCCTAAAAAAGCTCAAAGGAAGAGAATTCTCATTAGCCCTATTTCTGGAATTTCCTGTAGAACCTCCTGTTACTCGCACGTTATAACTGAAAGAAACATTTTGGAAACTTTATTGAGATCATCCTTCAAAACTTTTTCTAAAAGACCCGAAAAAGGAGCGTTCTATATCATGTGCAGGGGGAATGCCTGAACTTCGTACTAAAAATGTGCTTTATTGGAAATTAGTTCTAATTAAGCGGAATTATTCGCCTCTTTGTTCGTAACATGCCTACGTTACTCACTGGGTAGGATAGAGAGATTGTGCAGATAGGACTTGATAGAGCACTAGTGTTTTATCTCTAGAAAGCTAATAGTGGTAAAGGCTGCGCGCCTTTCTTTTCTTCTTTTTTAGAACAAGCTCAATAAGAGATAGATAATTGAATTAACTGACTGAGCTGGGGAAGATGGGATTGGAAGGGGTCAAGTCTGCTAAAAGGGAAAGCAGTCTGAGGTTAGTTAAGTAGTCCTGTTTCATCGAGAGGATGACCAGCCGTAGCTTTGACTCTTAGCCTAGGCCCCAACTTACTCTCATTAGAGAGCAAGCGATAGCGATCAGATTGAGCTAAACCATGGTACTAGTCGAGCTCACACTCCGATTTCATAGTCAAGTTCTATACCTACAATATCTGCTAACAAGATCTTTCAGAAAAGAAATTCATCCCGAAGGCAGTCATTTTACAGATAGTTAAGAAATAACATATCTCGATTGTCTAAGTACCTGGTAATTCTCTAGCTGTGGTGGTATAATAACAGGAGTGTTTACTTCCTTTTTTCATCATTGATATAAAAACGGATGAGTAAATACAGATGTCAAATAGGTAAAAAAGGACATCGTTCAGTGCCCGAGATATGGATTTCTTGACGTAAGTAGTTCAGGGCTCTTCCTCATACTTCTTATAAGAGTAGGCTTGCTGACAGAAACACTGCTTTAGCTGCAAATAGAATCAAAGCGGGTGCCTCTTGTAAGACAATAATAGGGATGGCCAAGCCTTCTTTAACACAAATAGTAAGATATGGGATAGAAAGGAGAAGTTCTATCACTTTATAAAGAACTCAGAGTATAAAAGTCTGCTGACACCCATCGCTGCGCGCCTTGCGCTTACCGGCGAGAAGGAATTGCAGCAGCGCGTTTACAACCTGTTGTTCTTGGAATTATGTAACCTTAATAAGACTGTGGAATGGATATTTTTTGATTGTAATGTTCTGTATTTACTTACAGCACTTACCTCGTCCGGTAATGCATCTCCCCAAAGCAGCATATTCCCGTGTTCTCTGGTCACAGCAAAGTCATTTTGCCGGAAAGCGACAGTTTGGGTTTTGTTGTTGGATTTTACCCATTGGTCAAGGGATTGACGGGCCTGTGGTTATATCATACGCCTGGGGACTCGTACCTCCTTATTTCTGGCCGATATAACGGTTGGCTGTCCAAGTCCTCAGTTAGTACAGGATTGGGAGGATAAAAGAAGAGGCTGCGTGACTGATTTGTCTGCTTGGTATGGTTCTCCCTGAAGAAAGGGTACCTCTGTGATAAGGTTTGGGAGCCTACCTCGGTGGTAGGAGTGCGGTACAACCAATTGGTATCCTTGAGAGCAGCATGTTGCTTGCAGATACGATCAATGATCGATAGCTCTTGTGTGTTTGGATCGGGCATGTTATCGAGATCGATAATGGGCACATCATGGAGTGCATTCGTGCGTGTAAGTTTCGATTGATCCCGTATTTTTTCTTTAGATGGTATTTGTGTTGAAAGTTCAAGACGAAATAAGTCAGCATCAGCACCGATTGAACTGGCGCAAGGATATTCCGGTCGATTTAGCTCTGCCCCTGCTTTAGAAAGTCCCTTCTGCTTAGCGCCCTCACTCGTCCCTCTCTACATCAACTCATATATATTGTACTTTTTCTGATTTCTTTTCTCAGTGACCTTTGACATGCTACAACGACACTTCGTCCCTCTTTCTTTCGTAGCTTACTAAGTAAACTAAAGCGTATAACACTTAAATACACGGCGGTTTCACTTTTAGCTTAAGGGACCCGACGAGTAACTACTAATGTATAGAGTGAAAACGCTTAGCACCTATCACAATTGCTCCTTATCTTGTTCTTTGGTTCCCATGAGTTTATTTCCTTTTATGCAATTATGAAGAGAACGGAACTTTCTCGATTCCAATGCAACTTATCCTTTTGGAGCTGACGTAACAAACTACGCAAGCCTCCCGATGAAGCCAACAGAAATCCTATCCGAATACTAAAAATAAAAGGCAATTTCATTATGGTAGTATACCAGCCGCCAGTTCTGGAACTTCCAGTTCCAATCGGAGCATATAGATCCGTAAATAGATTTGTATGTATAGCCACTTCAGTTGTGCTCCTCGTTTCTCGAATGGAAAAAAAGTATCTTCTTTCTGGGAACATGGTAAACCAGAAATTCTTATGTTCGTGATTCTTCATCCACCGATGCAGAAAATTTTCCAGCTTTCCATTCTCATATGAGGCAGGAAAGTTTATGGGCGAAAGGTCGGCACGAAGTGATTCATCATGTTCAAAAATGAACCTTTCGCTCGTTGGGGACGGTTTATAAATAATCAAATTCCCACAAATGGAATGAGAAGTGGGTCCATGTAAATGATCGAGACCTCGCAAACAACAACGTCCCCTCCCCATATGGAGTTCGGAACCCAAAGGCAATCGTTGAGTGAACTGTATCTTATTCGTATTAGTTGACCTAAGCCGCACCAGGATTGCTGGGGTGGGGCTCGGCCTCCGAACCGTACGTGGGGCGAGTTTATGCCTCATACAGCTCGGACCGAAGACCGGGGGAAGTTGAGGAGAGATGGGGGGCCCCACTGCTGCCGGGCGCTTTGTTCGGATCGGACACCAGACCACTTGTGCGCGCCCATTCTTTCTCGCCCTAAATGGAATGGCTCTCTTAGTTACGCTGTGCCCCGCCCCGAGTTCCCACGTCTGCTTTTATCCGCCCGCAACCCGGCCAACACAACTTGAAGGTCGTTTCCCTCATTCTATGCTGCCACGGGTTTTCCGGGGCTGGCTTTTTGGGAAGCCCGTTCCCACCGTGCTCCCGGCCCGGCTGGCCTACCTGCGGTAGTGGAAATTCCCCCGTTCCCTGGTAAAAAAAGGGTTGGTTGGATGCGGGATCTACTCCACGAGGAGCGGTACGGACGTAGATGATATCATCACGACCTCTCTTTGCGTACCGCTAGGGATGCTTAACGCCACTTCGCCAACTGGCATTACCTGCGCTTTCGTGTCTCTCAGTGTGGTCAGCACTGGGTGTTTACGAGCAGCGAGGCTTACACCCATTTTCATTAGTTCATCCAAAGTTCCTTACCCTTATGCACGAATTTGGGAATAAGCCATCTTCCTATCAAGGTTAAGGAGTCAACTGAGCATCTCAGCGGCGGGATTGAATACCCGGATCGAATCAGAGTTCACGCCGCCCGCCCTTAACAAATAGAGGAGGCGTAGGCCACAGGTCGCACATAAGCCACCGGGTCGCACGACAGAAGAACACCCAACATAAAGATGCACGCTCCTACATGTGAAATAGGCAGATTCATCTTAACTTTTTGGTAGTAGCCGTGACCAACAGCCATCAGCAGTCGGCTCGTTGGTAAGGCGAAAGCTTCAAGCCCGATTTTTGGTGGCACACCCCCCAAAGAAGCACCACTCGACGAGGGGGAGCCGGGGAAAGCTACAGGCCCAAAACCATCGACCCTTCTTTCCATATTAATCAACTCGTTGAGCCCTTGCTCATTCCCTTCCGGCCGAAGTGTTTGGCCTTTCCTTTTCCGCGCCCGCTCACGCTCCGCTGACCTATTGCGTGGTAAAGAGAAAAGAGTACGAAAGAATTGTAAACAGAGCAGACCGCAGAAGGATTCTAAATATGAAAAGTCCCCCATGGATTCGAGAAGAAGGAAATGAAGAAGGGTAACGAAAAAAAATAAAGCATTTCTGGCGGATGAGTTTCTACCAATTTGGTCTGGTAATAGAATAGGGCGGCTTGCTTTGACCAACACTCCACTTTTTGCTCTGTCCATGGAGCGTATGAATTTCCTTGAATGTAGATAGACCAAAAAAAGGAATGAAGAGATAGGAATAGGAATTATAGTACCATTGAAAAAAGAGGCACCAGTGGAAACATCTCTACTAAAAAACCATTGAAATAGTAGGGGTGCTGCCGTGCCACAAGGCACGACCATGGAAGTAATGAAAAAGAAGAAGTTCTGTAGTTGTACCATCTGCTCTATCCGTTCTATTTGAGCTTCTCCAAAGAAGATGAGAGGCTAAAAATGAAAGTGTTCGCAACGCATACCGAAAAACGGGTCCCCATGTTGCAATCCGACCATTAATGACTAAAGCCAGTTTCCTAGGCTCGCTCCTGTAGCTCGCTTTTATAGGCGGGGGGGCGGAGGGCGAAGCGTGAATGAACTCTTTCTTTGGCTTGCTCCTAACAAGCAACGGAACAAGCAACGGATTGAGCTGCACTGCGCGTCGTTGCGCGTTCGCACGCGCTAAAGTTTTCTTGCTTCTGCTCTTTCACTGATCAAAGGCTTCCGTCGCGGACTGCTCTACATTCAGCCACGCTACAGTGACTTCCGAAGTGCTACGGATGGGATGAAATCCGGCAACCAATTGCTGGCTCTTAATAACCAACCCAGCCAGAAGCTCAATTCTGCCATAAAATAACGGGAGGGCAGGGTTGCGCGCGAGCCGAGTGACGTAAGTGCGCAATAGTACTTCGCGCCACAAGCATCTCCTTTTTATAGGTTCTACGGACCGACGCCTGCCGCTTCATCTGGTAGAAAAGAATCATAGATGTGCCTGTAATTAGAAGGAAGAACCACCATAAAAATTTTCCTCGTGTATCATCTGTAGCAAAACTATGAACGGAAGCTAGCAATCCGGACCGTATTGAAAAGGTTCCTAAGACACAGCATAGAAAAGTCAAAATATTCAGAAGCAAGGTCCAAGAATGAAGAAGGGGTAGAATGACTGAATGAATACAAGCTGTGGCTAATACCCAAGGCATAAAAGACGCATTTTCGACGGGATCCCAAAACCACCAGCCACCCCAACCTAATTCATGATAAGCCCACCAACTTCCTAGCGAGATGCCTACGGTTAAAAACAACCAACATATCAAGATCCAAATTCGAATTGCTTCCAGGTCCTGGCCGGAGACCACGGTGTTCGCGCCGGCGGTCCAACAAAGAGGCGAAGTAGTGGTCTCTTTCTTTCCATTACGAAAGACACGCTTCGCCTGCTCCCTACCCGTGTCCATTAGCGCTCCTGCCCAGAGCGAAGAGAAGGAAAAAAACCGCCGCCGAAGCAGCATGAGCAGGCTTCTATTGCTATGCAACACTAGACCAGGTGCGCCACCCCCAAAATGTTTGAATGATCGAGTCAAGAGAGAGCTTCTTATATGGGATACGACGCATCCAGCAGAGCAAAGCAGCGTTCCATTCTTTTCGGCGGCATCCTTCCGCATTGGCGGCGAGTGGAGTGCCACAATCCCATTCATCATTTTTGATCTACATAAGCCAAAGCCCATAGCACTGGCGACGTCTCCGGCATAAATGCAAGGAGGATGTATAGCTAATATAGGATCTTGTAGAACCGGATTTAATTCGGCAAGCGCTTCGGTACAAACGAAGAAATTTCGAACAAAAGGATCGGAACTCGCTAATAGGAAAAGAGAGAAAAACAAAGCAATGCCAAGAGCTCCGTCAATCCGCTTTTCATCGATAGACGAAGCTCTCTCTTTTTCATCTCGTGCCAGATGCAACAAAAGATTAGTCCTTTTTCCTTCTCGCGAACCACAGGAGTCCCCAGCGCCCAGAAGAGCACAGCTCATTTTCTTCAAAGGGTAGAGCGGCGCATTCAAAAGGGCTGTCCCGTTAAAAGGGCGCATCCTCCGCGAACGAAGTGATGAATCCACAAGGGCGTCGCGAACGAAGGAAGCGTACAACTGGTGGGGCGCAGCCCCTCTTTTTTGTTGGAGATATAGAATGGAGTTCTTCACGAAGTTCGAGACAAAGGACAAAAGAAAAGTTTCTCTATAGCCTCTGAGTTTTGAGACATTATGGCTTTGGGGGCGACCCCGGTAACAAATAAGGAATCCATACAAACTTGAGATCCAACACCATAATAATATACTACCCTCATGATTAGACCATGTCCCTGAGATTTGATAAAAGAAGGGTGCATTAGCGGTTAATACGTTGTAATTGGATAAGTTATTTGGAATATGACAGAACAAAAGACCAAGGAAAGGAGAAAGAATGCAAAAAAATGCCGGTGCTGCACCAAACGCTGGTGGTTGTTTCTGGTTGTAAGTGAATGCAACGAAAAGACCCAGAAAACCCGAATAATGAGAGAACTCATTTATAGACATTTCTCTTTTTTATCGTAAATAAAGAGTACTCCGTCTCCCCCAACAAGCAACGGATTGAGCTTTAGAAAACCTAAAGTACGCTCAGTAGTTTTCTTGCTAGAGAGAATTTCTGGTTTTTTCACTATCGGGTTATCTCGTCCAGAGAGTCAATATTCTATTAGCGTGGGTTCTACCAACGAAAAAAGGAATGGAATGCTCCGGCTGGCCGGCCGGAAGAAGACACACTCAAAAAAACACACTCTTTACGATAAACAAGAAAAAAAAGAAAAGAAAAAGAAAGCAATGCGAAAGATTTGAATCAGTAGAAGAGTTCAGTATACCAGCTGTTGGGTAAATATCGCCCATTTGTTTCGGATGTGTTGAAAATGAGAGAATTGAAAAAGAGAATAGAATTACTTTCAGTGGAGTCGTTTAGGGATCCGTCTGTTGCTTATCGTAGGTTCCCCGCGCTGATGGGGAGGCTAGTGAAACCTGAGAAGATATCGGCTAGGGAAACCCTTCTTTCTAGTAAGAGAAGAAAGAAACATTCGGAGGATGAAGAATGCTGAGTGAATGCTATGGATCGATATGATCTAGAGTTGTTATGCCTTCGTGTAATGTAAATATTCTTCGAAAATCTAGCTCTGAGTGCTCTGGTTCAAACTTCAACCTTCATAAGTCAGCTTAATAAGAACATAGTATTCATGTTTGAGGTAAGTCAGCGTCGGCGTAGCTATATTCCATTAGAAATGAGTAAGAGTGAATGTCTGATGGATGAAAAGTGGGAAGAATCCATGTTGGAGGAGGATAAAACTACGAGAACGAATGGACGAAGTAAGTTAGGATTGGGTATAGCAGTTTGTTTAGTAGAGTTTCTGGTGGATCGAAGCATTGTTGGTATAGTATGCGGAAAAAGCGGTAAAGAAATTTCAAGGGTTGGTGGCTACCTGAATCCAGGAACATGTAGTATTTCTATTCCCTTTCGACTGCTTACAACCAAAGACTCCGATCACTACTACGCAGAATTTCCTACTAGGAATTCATACGAACCACTGTGTGATGTGCTTAAGCGAATGCAAGGGGTAGCATTCAGGGTAAACTCAGATGTAGTAGGCTTTATAGAAGAAAATATGAAAGGTTTAGTTGAGTCGTGGCTAACTAACTCACGTAACTCGACCCGGCATTTTTTGTAGGTAGGAGATTGTGGTTGCGAATCTTCTTCATGGCTACTTTCATTTCCGCCACTCATCTCTCTCTTTTTCATTCTTATGTGCAGGATTAAAGGAAAGGCACTTTGTGGGTGATGGAAAGGCTTGACGGCGGAATAGGGCTTTCTAGTGAATTGAATGAAGGTGCTGCGACTTTTGCTTTTGGAATTGGTAAGGAGCTATAGGCCTGTGAAAGAGGTCCAAATCGTCCTAGTTTGAGCTCCCCCTCCCTCCATTCCTGACTCTTTTCTTCTCTATGTCGGCTTTTTGGTTAACACTCCGATGTCCTTGTCTGGCTGGGCTTGTGACCAGTACATATTGGCGGAGCTCATCGAGAAAAGTAAGACGTTTCTCGGATAAGAAAGCGAAAAACCCTAAAAAAAAGACGTGTAGTTTCCAATGTGTGTTCACCACTCCATGAAAGCTAGTTCACCATAAACAGAGCTCACATAAGAACAGTTTGATTCAGTGCTGTTGTGCTACCCGGCCTACGTGACAAAAAAGGCCTATATCGGTACCTGTACAGATAGTCAAGGCCTAATAAGTAAGGGCACATGAATCAATTTTTTATGACATGTTCCTAGATTTCTCCCCAGTCTGCAGTCTTTTCCAAGCAAAGTCAAATGGCAGGTGAATTATCTTTTAAGGTAGGCCAGAAGTCTGAGTTGCTTTCTATGCGGGCTGAGGCCCAGACCTCAGAGTTTTCAGGTGGGAACAACACGCCTACCCATGTGGAAAAAAATATGAGACTTGGCGCGGAGCGTTGACGACGTTCGGATTAAGCCATAGATTGACTTACTTCTTATCCTCCATTCAATAGTTTGACTTAGGGACAGCGGACATCCCCGCCCTGTCCACATGTCATGCTCTCAATGTCGTGTACCCAGTGAGTAACTACTAATGTTACGAACAAAAAAGGCTCCTAGAAATCGATCGTAGCGAATGCTACTGCCTCCAAGACCAAGATTAAGGCCTTATCAGCTTCTTCATCTATTGTTAATGAGACCTGTATTATTAATTTTTCTCAGAAGCGGATCTCTCAGAATGCTAGTGAGCTACCACATGATAGTAAAACTAATCCATCCAGAAGGACCCGGTATTCCAAATGCTCAGAGAATTCCAAAGAAATCCTAGCAATCTGGAGAACTTGGAAGCTCTTTGTCACTTGCAGATTGAGAACTTGACTCTGAAATATGATGAGGAGAACATCTTGAAAACTTCTCCGGATTTCATTGATCTAATGATTTTTGAAGGCATGCCAACAGCAAAGGGGAGTATCTTACTAAGGAAAGGAGTTGCTGATGATGTGTATTTTGTTAGAAACTGGCTTGATACATATTCGTTGGAGGGGAGTAGCATTTATGTATTATCCGAACTCTTTCATGACGGAGCCAATTCCACTGTTGTTAGAGTCTCTACTGTAATTGCCCTTTTAGCTAAGCATATTTGGTTCCAATTCAAAGGGGTCATAGAGGAGAGACTCGAAAGTAATCAATCTTCCGAGGATCTCTATACTTCTTATTATGGAGAAAGTATAGGATCAGTGAAAGGAGGTGTGCTTGATGAGGAAGGGCGGATCTTACTGTATATCACTCTTGCATCTCATATGGTGGAATTCCTTATTGAGAGAAATGTGATTAGGTTGACTGATGAGTGAAAGCAAGAAGCACCAATTGTGAAGAAGGGTGAAAAGTCTATAAAGTCGAAAAGTCTGTCAGTGTCTCTTTGATCTCAAACTTATGCCTATTAAAAAGAACCTTCCTATGACCAATGCGCTGGGAAATTCGAGAAAAAGATAAGTTCAAAGGAGTTGGGAGTGTTCCTCCAATGCAAGATCTGTTCGGTGGCTACTCTAGTTCTAGTTAGAAGTGCTCTAGGGTTATTCATCGGTATCGCATGTTAACCAGCCGTGAATCTAATCACTTCAATATACGTTTGATATCGAAAGAAAGTTGCATGAAACAGTGTGATACTATTACATTATTGCAGAGTGAATCGTTTCTAATAAAGAGTAAGCTGTTAAAATATATTAAGGAGAGTCTAGATTTCTTTTTTTCATCAGGTCTACTGATGCCACCATTCCTTGCGAACGTAAATCCTACGTACTTATATGATATTCTCAGGGCTGAGTTTTGACTAGAAGAAAATAAGAAGGGTAAGCTACAGTTTGGTAGCTTGGTTGAAATATGGGATAAACGTATACAACGTTCTCGTTATGAACAGTTTCTATTAGAGCTTGCCTCGGTGTACGAGGGGAGAATCCCCTGATTTTCCTGCATTCCAGGAGGTCGTATTTACAGCACTGCCTTCTTGCACTTCCATGAGAGGGACCTTTCATGAAGCATGATACTATTCTCTAGAAGAAATGAGTATTCTTATGAATTCAAAAGCAAAGAATCCTGTTCATCTCTCAAAAGGATTCTTTGGTGGTCTGCTGCATCACATTTCAAAAGTTTTGAATCACAGCATGCTGCCATGGATAGGATTCTGAAACTTCCTGATGCATCATCTTTCTGTTCCCCCTAAGGAACTCACGATGAAAAGGATAAGACACTAATTTGATACGCTGCACAGGCTAAGCACTTATTTCAGTTCTTTAAGTCATATCGTCCATTATAATTCACCCTTCATGGATCGAATAACTATGATTCCAGTTTCTATGGATACATCCTCAAGTGCATACCTTATTATGTCTTACTTGCTATTGGATAGTGAATTGGCTATTAAGACGAATTTGATTAAGTGAAAATTCTCGGATCAAGTTTATGACTTGTATGAATCGCTATTATTAGAAATAAAGGATGAGTTCAAATCATCTTCTCTGGATAAGAGTGTACAGGATGCTTTAAGTAAGCACCTAACCCGTAAACTGGTTAAGAAGATCTTTATGCCTATTGTTTATGGTCAAACTCAACAGAGGGAAAAGAAACCACAATTCGTTTACACACCAACGTCAGCAACGAATGAGCCTGATGAGACTTAACAAAAAGAAGAAGAGCCATCTCCACCTAGTAGACCTAGTTCGACAAGACTCGAAAACACACTCTCACAGAAAGAAGGGAAAGCGAACCACAGACCGGCTTTTACTGATCTGACATTGCGGTCCATATAGATCGGGAGGATGGCTGTTTGGTTACTTCCATCTTTTATGGAATGTTGATCCACATTGCGGAAAGGAAGAACAAAAAGAAAAGAAGGTAGGCGAGGATAAGGCACCATCAGAGCTTCTAGTTAGTTTAAAAGATTCTAAAGAAGAAAGAGTGGTTGGAGAAGGAACAAGTACCACATAGGATAGCGAAATACGTGTTTGAGTTTATTCTCGAGAGACGAGTAGTTGGTGTGTCACTTCAGAAAAAAGACTGGAAAAGCAACGAGCCGTGAAAGGTGGTAGAGAATGAGAGTCTCCTAATTATGTGTTTCCTTTCTTCTATCTCCAGAGACTTCCTTTTACAGTGAACTTTAATAGATTTCCTTGATTCGGCTCGTCCCATTGGAATAGAAAGATGTGCCCCGAGAGAGAATTGAATCGAACTCAGGAATCGAATTTCTTTTTTTAGCATTCCCACGAGAATTTCTTTTTTTAGCAAGCTGGCGAAAGGTCAAAAAGTAGCATATTGGAATGAAACTGCTTCTGAATCTGAGTAGAAATTCGAACTCCTGGATGGCCCCCTATCTATATATAGGGACCTGGCTTGTCCTAGTTACCAGGCTTGGAAAGAAACGCTTCTTTTAGGCAATTCCCTGTGGGTGTATTTACTGAATTCTTTGAATAGATTGACTCGGCCCGACCATTTCTCTTTGACCGCTGCGCGCCTAACGCGGAGCGAGTGTTCAGTAGTACTTTCTGGGCCAGGTATGAATAGATCGGTTTTTGGGGGACATTTGAAAACAAAGCTGTCGTTGTCGAGTTGACTTATTACTAACTCTGTCAATCTTCAACTCTTCTCACTTCCGCTATTAGCTAAACGTATTCTTTTAATAAACAAGCTTTATCCCCTTGACAAATCAAGGGCTTGTGGTCCGCGCCAGCATCTAAGCTCCTTACCTTCGACTACCTACCGATCTGATCTTCTTATCTTGCTCCGGTGGGCTTTTTTGTTCTAAGCCGGATCGAGTCGTTGACCGCGTTCTTCTTCATCCTTGGTTGCCTCTCGCCATAGCTTCGCTCAATACTTCCTTTTCACTACGAGATCTTGGCCCCTTGCACTACTTTTTGGGAATATAGGCTGCTCACTGCTCAGATTCGATCCACCTTTCTCAAACAAGATACATTCACACCTTGCCGGAGCCAAAATGGACGGTGCTCGTCCATGTGTTACACCTATGGCCCCAAGAGAACCACTCACTTAGCACAAAGGGGGGACCCATTCCCTCATCCTACTCTCTACCGAGGAAGTATGAAACTTGACCCTAATCCAACATTTTTCATTTCTTCTCCATAGCCCGAATGAGAGAAGAGACGAAGGAGGGATCATTGCCAGTGATGAGTATGTCGTCAACATAAACTAAAATGAAGACTATGTTTGGACCACGCTTGCGTATTAAAAGGGAAGAGTCAGAGCCGAAACGGGGCAAAAAACCGGAGTTGAAGTAAGACTGAGCGGAGCTTGGTGAACCATGCACGGGGAGCTTGTTTGACACCATAGATGGCCTTGCGCAAGCGGCAAACAAGGTCGCCCTCTCGGTATCACATATCATAGTTGGGGCAGTCTCGAAACCCTGAAAGACTCTTGACTATTCACTTTTCTTTACTAACCAACTCCGACTCCATCTCTGTACTTCTCGAAGACTTGGTACATATATATGTCTGCGGATAAAGACTACTTGCTTGAAAAAAACCTATGTGGGAAAAACCACGGTACCTGATGGAGAAGACCGCTTTGCTTCGCACCTGGCGCTGGGGGAGGAAAGATTCTCGCGGAGTCTTGTCGTGGGCCGGGCAGTAAAGATAGTTGCTCGAGCTCTTATCCTTCGTTGGTGGAACCCGCGTTGAAGTGAAGTAATTAATTACTCTCTTTTCTTCGGTTAAGTCAGTGTCGGTTTAGTCGGTCTAGGAACAGGCTTGATTGGATTGGAGTGCAGCTATCTCGTGAAAGAGGTTAGGAACAAGGAGACGGAAAAGCAAGAATCTCTCCTTATGAAAAAATTCACCATCTATCTACTGCCAATCACTAATAACTAAAGGCAGGGGCGATTTTACACTAAAAGCATCAGCACCTCATCCTCAAGATCGATCAGCTGACTGGACATGAATCTGCTTAAGGCGGAGATGCGCCGCCCCTCCTTAACGTTTCACAAAGAGTCAAGAAAGAAAGAATGTTCAAGTACATGCTTTCACACTTCAAACAGTTTTCTAGATGACCATCTTTGCATATGTTTGTGGAATATCTTTCGTCTTTCAATTGGGTGTTCTACTAAACTAAGGTTTCATAGATGTTACCAAGCTACTACGTTGTAGCCGAGAATCTTGGAAATTGAGGTTTAATAGTTGTCTCAAACCTCAGCTATCTATAGTTGATCCTATGATTCAAGAATTTCTTTATTTAGAGACACTTGCTTACCATCTTTCCTTCATTACTTTGGTCTAAAGTATATAGTTTGGAGTTGATTATGTGCATGGTGGATAGGAAGTGAGTTTATTTTCACTCAATTGTTGCACTCGATTGCCATTTCATTTATTTATTTGTAGTTTCAATCAAGTCTGTTTCGCAGGTGAACTAAACTTTTTTCAGTTTGGAGATTCTGGTCAAACACTTTGAAGTTTCTTGTGTTAGTCTCAAAATAGTAATTTGGATGCTCCATTCTATTTCAATCTTGGTTGAAAAAACGGTTTTATTTAACATCTTTCTTCGTTAGGTGTTACTGCTGACTCACCAGAAACTAGTAAAGGAACCAATCAAACGAAATACAAATTCTAGATTTTTAGGAATTTCTTATTCTATCGTATAACATAATATGTGTAGTGGCACCTGGAGATTAGCAGTCTGATGCTAGTATTTTTTATATAGACTTGAAGAAGTAAGGAACTTACTCTGTCATCTGTGTCATTTTGGCCTTCGTTCCTTGTTTGGATAGCTGATCCAGGGTTTTGACAGTCTCCCACATGAAATTGCAGTATATAAATCAGTCTAGAAGTCAGTGGAATTTCTCCAAAATAACCAATCCTTTTAGTAGATACCTGAGCTGTAACAGTACCAGACATGCCTGGTATTACACTACAAATGCTCACTCAATCATCACGCATAATCAACATTCTTTCATAGAACTGTATGAGCGTTATATGATTATCAGTCTGTTTTCTTGGGTAGAATTCTGAGATCTCCACATATGATTTTGAAGTGCATTTGCAATTCAGATGAAACTGACCATGTACCCTTGTACTTTTGTCAGGCAATGGCAGCAAGAGATGCAGTTTACACCACTACAGTTGGTTATTGTTTGAATGGAGAGCATGAGATGCATCTCGACGAAAAAATTGGTTATATATGCAAGCGCTGCTCCTACGTAGAAACTGAAATCTGATATATCTTCCCTTCCTTTGTAAGTTCCCTTATTGGCTTCTTGGTATACATTAGAAACTCTAGAGAAACTTCTAATAACAAGTAAGGTAGGAATCTCACTCAAGAGCAAGGGGTGGGCTTTCCAGCACTCTCTTTTTCTACGTACATTTTTGATTCCGGGGCAACGTTCGAGATCTCGACCGTCTATTTATCACTGATTGGGAGATTGGATTGGAATCCGAGGAGAACGGATTGGATTTCATGGAACGAATGGGGCACTACGTTGGTTACCCACTGCTAGCCTAGCGTAGATTTCTCTATTTGTTGAAAGCGGAAAGGAGTCAGTCATATTTGAATCGGAAAGTTGGGTTCGTTCACTCAAACCTTTCTTTGAAATTCGATGACTTGGCTTCTTGCTCAAGTAAGCACCCGGCATACCAATTCTTTATCCTTGGGCGAGTACAAGTCGAGCTAAACTTCCTTTGGAGCAGGAGAAAGTGATCGAAAGACATGCCTGCTCACGTTCCGCTCGCTTCCCGAAAGACTAGTAGCCTGCCTAGAAAGAAAGGAATGTTAGTTAAACACGGGGCTAGCGCGCTTTCCTCATAGTTGTAGTTAGACCAGCTGCTGCGACTAAGTAACTTATTCCCTCATTGTTGAATTGGCCAGCAAGCATCATTCGCTCACTCAAAGCTAGTCGTCTTCTGCATTGCACAATTGCCTTTCGGTGATTGGAATTCTATGAGCATAAGCAAAGCGCGTGCTTTTGAGTTTGGGCTTAACTGCACCTTGCTTGATCTACCTACAACACTCTGATTCAAAAGTCCTGGGCATGGCATAAAGGAATGCCGCATATGATGCTTTGCTTACTTTAACATTTTTGGAAATTAACCCATAACTAGGCCGATCAGTCATTCAGTATCCCCTTGACTTACTGCTTGACTTCCTTTCTTCGATTTACATAGGCTAACGTCCTTAATCACACGAACAAGAGGATAAGAAGAGGGTAGCGGAAAGAAAGGAATTAAATAGCTTTGCAAGTAAGGGGCAGTAGTCGTGTATAACAAAACTTTTGTACTGCATATTCGAATAGCAAAGTGTAGGTTGATTCTTTAATAGTCTAGATAGCTTCTTTTCCTTGCATTGTGAAAGCGATGCTGGAAGTGTTAAGCATTTCAAACTGAAGTTAGGAAAGCTCGGAGATTGGCTAGACAAAAAAAGAGGAATGAATGGCTGAGTCACTTCCCTATTATTTCAATCCGTCTTTCCGTTGTCAGTAATTTTGGTTAGTTCAAAGCTAAGCGATGGGGCGAGTGTGGGGAATAGAAAAACAGAACAAGACTTAAGCTAAATCTCGAAACAGAGCGAGCCAGACACTTTTCTTCTGCTTACTTACTAAACGCCGATCGGCCCTACTATCAAACTATCTCTTGCCAAACGGGGAAAGAAATAAAGCCTTCTTATGGCTGACTAAAAAAACAGGTTCAAGTCGAAGAAATCTTATATTCAAATAAGTTATTACGTAAAAGAACGTAAGAAAAAGCTTTTACCTGTCAGTCTTGACTTTACCAAGAATTTCTGAGTGGAAAGAGTTTACTAATAAGTACTACTCTCCTCAGTGTATACAGTGGAGCATAAAACACCAGTGTGAAGGCCGCTAAGGTCGATATACATATACAAATGCAAGATACTATGATTGTTAATACACCAGTATGTGTAGGTGATGTAATGTTCATATACAATCTAATTCACACTACACTGCTTGATGTACTTATCACAGAGATAATCTCAGAATCCAGAATACAGATTACCCCCATCCATCCTTTGTTGAATCTCGATAAGGACAGATGGAAAATGACAAATTCGATACAAGATCGATGCAAACTGGTCACATGTAACTGTCCACCCACCACCTTTCTTTTGTAATTCCACCGATTGCCAAACCAAGATTTACATTAATTTGAGAGGATAGACATTGTCAGCCCTGATCGAGGCAGTTCGACCATAGCGTAAAGAATGAGAATCCATGCTCCGTCTTCGGTCGAGGAAGCTGCTAATTCAGATGCGGATTCCATGAAAAAGTATTGACGAAGCAGTGGGCATCAAAGGAACGAAGTGAAAGCAAAGCAAGGAACAAAAAGAAAAGAGATCTACATAAACTCTATAATTAGAGTGTAATTTATTTCTTTGCTTTTGGATGAAACTCGATCCATTAAAACTGGCAGGTCTAAGCGCGAAGGTTTCGCCGAGTCCCTACGCGCTAGTAAGCGGTTCGCATCCTAGGTAGATTTACTTCTTTCAGGTCTCTCTATCCCTTTCGCTTGAGCATGAAAGCCCTTAGCGGCCTCTCTTTACTTCTCTACTTCGCTTTCTCTTACTGAAGTAAAGTATTTGTTACCTGTATAAATAACCCGTTAACTCGTCTGTCAAAAAATGATATAAATCTTAAAAGAAGTACTCTAAAAGGAGGCTAGGCACCGAACTAGAGTGTTGGTAAAAGCACCAGAATTGCTTTTTTTTCTCGAAATCTTTACCAAAGTAAGCAACTAGTAGTGAAGAGAAAGTCTTCCTCTTCACTGTACTGTTTTGCAACTAGCCTCGCCTTGTACCTTTCAACTTCTCCTTTAGCATTTCTCTTTACCTTGTTTTCCGATTGTTCTCCATTTCCTTGCATTTTTTCCCGAATGAACTTTTCGTCAATTCAATCTCAATTATTAGCTTTTCCATCCTGCCTTGCTTTCTTTTCCTTATAGACTGAATAAATCTTTCTTGCCCAGTTGGATTCCTTTAGGAACATTCTTAGACAGACTTCTTATATATAGTCTATATCAATTCCGTTTACGCCGACGATCTTTAGCAATCAATTTGGTACTACTTGAAAGCGCACCAGAATCAGTGTTGACTTTTTTTGGCAGGCACTCATACAGATGTTGTTCCTACAGGGCAGGGCACAGTACAAAGTAGCAATTCACCTGCGCAGTCTTCTGACAAGATAGAGAGAAGTATCTAGCGTTCTTAATTATTTCAGCACAAACAAGACTCCTTTTTATGCTCACCTACCGTTGCTTCTTTAACATGCTAAACTCACTTATTTCTTAAGTTGGGTTTTTCTGCTTATCAAAGTCCAAACCCAAATTCAGGTAAAGCTCTACGCCTTGTTGCTGATGACGACAAAGAAGAACCACTTCTCATTCGAAGAAATATACTTATGCGACACACACCTGTCAAGGATCAGGGAATACGGCCAAATATACGTAAAAACCATCATCATACTCTGATATTTCATCATATACTTGCATATTTTCGCTCCGTGCCTTGTGTCTAAACTAAAGAAAACCCCACGAAAAGGGAGCGCACCCCAATGAAGGGACTCCATGATCATCAACATAGTCGACAACATTGTTCGTGCCGATCGTCTTACCCTGGCTTTTTAAGCGCAGCTCACTGGGAACTTCTTTCTTATAGAGTTCAGACATACGTCGGGACATAACTTTATCTATACCAAGGAGTAGCCAGCAACATCATACCCAGAATATGAAGATGAGACTCGCTTTGACTAGTATGAAATATAGCCCTGAGTGGTATCGCAGAGCAGTACAGTAGCCGGGAATTAAGCACCCACTAAACCTTTAATTAGGTACTACCCAGTACATGCCCATACCAGACCTCACCAAGAAAAACTTTGATTCAACGTGCCCTCCCTTAATAAAGAAATATAATAGGGGCCAAACAATTTCCTTCAATTTGACTAGAGTGCGTTGGCTGGAAAGTAGTAAAGTCGAAATTAACCTCTCTTTCGTAAAGCAGTGAGCTTCTTTCTTTTGCTTTTATAAAAGCCCGTCGCTCGCTGCGCGCCTTGAAGAATACTTTCTTAATCGCCCAAGAGCAGATAGAGTATCCACGTAGTGCGAAGAACAAAAAACAAGCTAAGTAAGCGTGTAGATTGAAATAGGAAGCTTAGTAACCCTTTCCTTAAACTGAAGGAGTTTGACTCGCTTCTGGAGTTTCTTCATTGACTTAGGCTTGAGAAAAAAGAAATAGCGTTCTTCACTCTAGTTGTGATAGATCGATCGATCTGGCGGGTCTATAGTCATCATAAGAAATCTCCTCTTTTCATTTGATCGTAAATAGAGAAATTCTTTTGAAGTATACGAAATTCCACTAGGCAATCAAACTAAGGAAGATCCTAAGCAGGCAGGTTAATTCCTCCCTTTCACATTCTAAACACTCGTCCGGTCCATGAGAATAATTATGACTTCTCTCTCTAGGTCAATACGCCCCTTGGCTTGGGAGGCAAGAATTAGATACTTTAGGCAGGATTTCGATACTTTATTTCCGGTTTACCAATCTCAGGTGAATACGACTTACTCTCCATTCCTTGGCACTCGCTTTCCTCTCCTTTTAGTCGATCTCAGGCCCAACGCCTCTACAGGTTATGGGGTTCCTAGCTGGACTGGTCTACTCTGGGAAGTCGGGGATTCCTGGCTTTTGTAACTCCTCGCTCGTTCTAAACACTTCCGTTCTATAGCTTTTCTCACTGGGACGTACTTCAAAAGATCTATTTGGCAAGCTAAAAACGTCAACTAGCTCGAAACAAAGAGGAATGGGTCACTGGTCTGCTCGGACCATGCTTCGTTTGAATTGCCAGGTCCCAGACTACCTATCTCCCGCTCTCTCTCCTTCGTTCGAAATAAATCTTAGCATCCGTCAAAAAAGCTACCTTCAATGATATTGCCCGGGGCACTAACTCTCCCCCCTGAGACTCTATTCGGGGACTTGGATAATCGACTGGGTCGCTCCCTAGCTTCAAATTACTCTCCTTCCTCGGATCGCTCAATACGAAGCTAAGATACTAGGCCTCCTCCATCTCTTGGAGAACTTCCTTAGGCGGCGCACTCTACGAAAAAAAAAGCTTATTTTCCATATTTGCATAATAAAAACTTCAAGGTTGGCAAAAGGCGACCTACCTTCCTTTTCAAATAAAAACAAGTACACGACGCAAGGCCTAGCGGGTCACACTTTTTGGGGAAACTCCAATTCTCATGGATGGCAAGGCACCACCCTCTAACATTTTAGCTGGCTCGCGCGCTACTTAATATTAGTGCAATAGGTCTAGGGTTACTTATGGGATCTGGGGCGTTGTGTCAAATAATTACCGTAAAAAGCGTCCTATCTGAAATCCCTTTTGAAACCCTTTCGGTGTCTATAGTTAATGAAAGATTACGATATGGAGAAAAAATACCATGAAGGCAAGGCGAACATGGTGGCACACTAAGTAGTAAGGTCCAGACCAAGATGGCGACGCTCATAACAAGCAATGAAGTGTTACTAAGTGAAATGAGCTGTATGGAGTTTTGGGTTGGAATAAGAAGGCCTTTCAAAAAGGACGGGTTGAAAAGGCAAATCGATTTGCGATGTCCATCCACACGGACCTACGCACCAAGATTCGAGCTATGAAGGATTAGATCCAAGATGCCAAATCGACAACATGTTGAGGCTGGAGGAGAAAGCCGATTCCGACTCGACAAAGATGGAAGACTGCTTTTCGACGATAGAATAGGAATATCCAATGACGAGGGCGTGAAGAAGCTGGTCTTTTCTGAGGCCCCCCCAGGTTCTGCTGGTTCCGTTGCATCCGGTCGAGGTTCAAATGTATAAAGACTGTAGGAATTCCTCTAAGATCAGGACGAAAGACGTAGTGGAATACGTCTCCAGGTGCATCGTATGCCAGCACGTTAAGGCGGACCGCAAGAGATCCGCTGGCTTGCTACACCCAAATGCACAAGGCAAGGAGAAATTCCAGATGATCACGATGGATTTCTTCACAGGTTTTCCACCAACCAGGCCTAGGAATTAGGGAATATGGGGAATTTTCGATACATTAACTCAAATTTACCATTTTGTTTCCAATCCCAACGCACAATTCAGACCTTATCAGATATCTTGCGTGCATGTGCGATAAGCTTTGATTACTCATTGTTGTGCGTGCGAATTTTCTTACAAAAAAAGCGACCATGCAAGCATCAAAATGCCCACGTCTGAAGCAATGACGGGGCAGGCATGGCGTACACCTTAAAACGAAAGAGGCACCTACCCCAACCGGACACGGTTGAAAGGCAATGCCCGAGTCACTACTGCTGCTATTTGGACTGGAAGCCTGCGGAAGGGGACTGTCACTTGACAATACTCGGGCGGGACTACTGGTTACTTGAACTGAAACTTCCACTGCATTTACGCCTCTATTTCTTTTTGAAAATAATTGGGGTGTATAACTCGAAGAAAGGGAAGGATGTACTGCTTTCCCATTAGGGGAAAATCTTGATTGAGGAAAATCCAAGTGAAAGGATACCAAGAAGGCAAGAGAAAGTTCGACTACGACCGAGGACTGCTTGGAGAAAGTCCGCTAGCTGAGTGCGAGGACGACCTGCCTTCCCTTTGGAATCAAGAACCTATAAATATCAATGAGATAGGCCGGCCGGCCCCTGTGTCTTTATTGGCTGCTGCTCAACTTGCCTATGCTTTGCTTTACCTAGTAGTATGTCTGCCCAGCATGACTACTTATACTGCCTGACCCGACTGAATTGAGTAGGACTGCGGCACACTTATGCTTCCTAGTTATACTGACCTTAAGCCATCCACCTATCTATCTTTTCCTACCTATCTGTCCTCCGGTACCCCAGGAAATCCCACTTAGTACCCTAGAAGTACTTTTAGTAGTTGCCTAGTCCGGTTTTCATAAAAAGTAGTAGTAACAAACAGTAAACAGTTAGAGCATCTGCTTGAACTGATGATGTGATGCAAACTACCGAAATAGTAAGCCAGTAGTACCAGTCAAAGGGGAATAAAGCTGTAGTAGTTACACTAGAAATCCCAGTCTAGTAGTCTATCAAGCAAATAAGCATATGGTGGATTAGTGTCAAGCATTAAAGACAGGGGCAAAGAGGAAAGTAATACAGACTCACCAGCCGAGCCTCTCTCTTTATTTCGATGAAAGCCCACGCCCACCTTTCCCCCGAAACAAAAGAGTTTAGGACCGATACTTAGATTTTCGAATGCGGTCTTTCTCTTCCTCCGGCATGTCGAGTAGAAACCTACGGAAGTTCTGATACTAGGTGCTCGCGCTTTGAAACTCGACTACGTCCTTAACGCGTCGGTCGAGGTCTTCTGGACTTAAGTCTTTGTACCTGGGGCGTCAAGAAAGCTTTTGGCCGGCTCCCTTATGAACCCCCCACCTGTCCTCGCGCAGAAGCAGATCCCCGTTCCCGAGGGTTGACTGCTTTGGCCCGGCCCTTCCGCGTCGCCGGGCTGAAGCATCGGCAGCGGCGCGTTAATATCGCCACGGCCCCTGCCCATGGGCGGGACTTGCTCCTGGCCCAGGCCGCCTAAAGGCAGTGGCTCTCTACCCTGCTGAGGCCCAGTCAAGAATTCTACCAGAGAGTGTATTTTTTTTTTATCGGTTGGGTTTTATCGTATATAGTGTGCCCCCTTTCGCGCCGCCGCATTTACTTTGTTTCGCAAAAAGCTGGTGCGAAGCAATTCAAACACCTACACAAACAAATTGACGCAGCGCAGGCAGGCTCCAACGGCCCAAACGGATCCACCGACACCGCACCAGAACTATCACCAATTTCGGCCCAACAACAATTAAGTGAAAGAAGCCCGCATACCCACTCTTCTTTCCTCCCGTCGCTCGGGGAGCCTCGTACTCTCTATTTTCCTTCCCCGAAAGACAGAGAAACTACACACACCAAAGAAATAAATACGTCTATGACTACTACTCTGAGACAGAACATGAACTAAAAATAAAAAACAAACTTTTCAAGTAAACTTATTCCTTTTTTCAGAAAACCTTCACATGGGTTGAGTTATCCTCATTCAAACAAAGGGTCCCTTCGCGGAATCGATAAGGCTTATCACCAGGCCCCACGCGGACCACCTGTGTTTTTGAGGACATTATATAATGTAGGCTGAGTAGAAGTTCACGTTTGGTGTCTTCAGCCATGTCTTCGTTTTTTAGGGCAATAAAAGAGGTGAAACCATACCGTGCATAATAGTAATTAAAATTCTTTTCGTCTAAAAAGGATGTGATTTTTAAATCGACACGCTCGCCGAGCGTTAGCATAATCTCAGATAACCAGGGTATTAAGCTGATCCCATATGAAGGACGACTAAACATGCGGTGATCCTGAAAGGGGGGCAATGGTTTACGTTCAATAAAAGAATCTAATAAAGAAAACACGCCGGAATCTGCGAAGATTTCGGCCCTAAGGTGCATTTTTACCCAATCTTTGTTTAGCGAGCACAGCATGCTGTGGGTATCGAGCAGGTACACAGAGCGTACCCTTCCCCAACTTTGGACCCGCTCTGAAAAAATCTCGGCATTGAAAACGGAAAAGTGAAGATTTTTAAACACAGTAACGGGAAATTGCTGAAAAATTAAACTACCCAAGGCAACGGCGACAAACATGTCTTCAACCGCGTTATGTATAAAGAAGGTTTCGCGAAAATACTCCAAAAACAGATTTTGCCAATGCGGCATCTGCTCTGGGTTTTCGATTTTGAGAAGCCCAAAATCGTGAAAATTATACTGCCCCAGTAGAACACGTTGTTTGACAGAGGATATGCTTCTTTTTGTATGGGTTTTTAGTAGGGAAGCCCATTTCGGGTCTTTCTCCATACGTGAAAGCAGCTGGTAAACTCTCCGAAGAGTTATTTTTTTTCTAGAAAAAGGCGGGGCTGAGGCGAAGCCCCTTCTTTGCTGTGAAAGTTTTGTAGGAAAGGTTCCTACTGTTTCTTTTTGTCCGGCCGCCTCTGTTAGGAAGCGGTCGAGCTCTGTTTTTTTCTCTGTAGTGAAAGCGCCTGGTACTAAGAAGGAATTCAATAAATCTGTGTTTATAGTATTGAGAATGTTTTTTTCATATTGAGCAATTTTGTCTAGTGGCATTCGATCGCAGAATCCGTTGACAGCTGCATAAATGACTAGAATTTGTTTTTCAATAGGTAGTGGTTCATATTGTGGTTGTTTGAGCACTTCTGTCAGTCTTGCCCCTCGATTAAGTAATGCTTGAGTGGCAGCATCAAGGTCTGAGCCAAATTGAGCGAAGGCAGCTACTTCTCTATATTGGGCTAATTCTAGTTTTAAGCTTCCGCAGACTTGCTTCATAGTTTTTAACTGAGCGGCGGACCCTACACGACTAACGGATAAGCCGACGTTAATAGCAGGTCGAATTCCTCGATAAAAGAGCTCTGTTTCCAAACAGATTTGTCCATCGGTAATAGAAATGACATTAGTAGGGATATAGGCCGAGACGTCCCCAGCTTGTGTTTCAATGACGGGTAAGGCAGTTAAGCTACCTGCACCTGTTTGGTCTGATCGCTTAGCGGCTCTTTCTAAGAGACGGGAGTGTAAATAGAAAACATCCCCCGGGAAAGCCTCACGGCCTGGTGGGCGGCGTAGCAATAATGACATTTGTCGATATGCCACTGCCTGTTTACTGAGATCATCATAGATAATTAATGCGTGCATGCCATTATCGCGGAAAAATTCTCCCATGGCACACCCGGAATATGGGGCCAGAAATTGAAGAGGAGCTGGATCTGAAGCGGTGGCTGCTACTAGAATGGAATACTCCAAAGCATTTGCTTCTGATAGAATTTGAACTAATTGTGCTACCGTCGAGCGTTTTTGCCCAATCGCAACATAAACACAATATAATTTCTCATTCTCTGTGCCTTTTTCGTTCAATTCCTTTTGGTTTAATATAGTATCAATAGCTATAGCAGTTTTTCCTGTTTGTCTGTCCCCAATGATTAATTCACGTTGACCACGACCAATAGGGACCAAGCTATCTACTGCTTTTAACCCGGTTTGCATAGGTTCGTGCACGGATTTACGTTCAATAATACCTGGCGCTTTCACTTCAACACGTCTTCGCTCGTGATCGCTGAGAGCTCCTTTCCCATCAATAGGTACCCCCAAGGCGTCGACCACACGGCCTAACATGGCCTTTCCCGCGGGAACATCCACAATAGATCCAGTGCGCTTGACAAGATCTCCTTCTTTGATAGCCGTATCACTACCAAAGACAACAATTCCAACATTTTCATTCTCTAAATTCAGGGCGATTCCCTTGACACCGCTGGCGAATTCCACCATCTCACCTGCTTGAATCTCGTTCAACCCATAAACACGTGCAATCCCATCTCCAACTGAGACTACACGCCCGATCTCATCCACTTTCAAATCGGTATAATAATTGATTATTCTATTTTCTAATAGAGTAGTAAGTTCTGCAGCTCTTGGAGTAAATTCCATAATTATATACTCATACTTTCTTCTCTTAAAAAGACACTCCCAGAAAACTGAAACCAAAACACACTATTGTAGAGTTTAATGAAATGACAAAAACCACAATCTATTTACGAAAAAAAAGAAAGAAAAAGAAAAGACAAAAGAGATGAGATGCGAAAAGAGGAAAGCTCGAACTAACAATCAATGTAAAGAGCATGCACAAGAATAGGGTTTGAGCTACATCCGCTAAGTAAATGAAAAAGCAAGGAAAACTCTCACTCCAGTAACTACTGAAATGCCGGGCAATGAACTAGTATTAAATGCTAAAAAAAGAAATGCAACTCCACTAGGTAAGATTCTTTCCTTGAAGTCGGGGAACCCTAACATAAGTATATGCCAAGCCAAAGGGAATCCATTCCTATGAGGAAGCTAGGAAATTAACGAGTGGGAAATTAGATAAATGCCTCCGCGTACTCCTTGGGTCTCATACCTGGCTCTACGCCCCTCCTCGACAAGCCAGATGAGAGGTGGTCAGTCCCCCTATCTCTGAGTGTATATATTTTGGTAGATGTGTATGTGTGTATCTTTATATCTCTTTATATGTATATGTGTGTCTCCTCCTGTCGCGGACTCTATTTGTAGGGGCAACCTTCTCAGTTCCTTGGAAGCTCAAATGAAACAGGGCCATTCGTTACCCCCCGAATAAATGCTTGTAACCGCACATCTGGGTGCTAGCGCCCGTGTCGAGATACCAAACTCGGGGACTATTCTCCCTAAGAACGAAGGCCAAAAGAAAGGCCCAACTGAGTTGCCAATAAGCAAAGAAATTTTGGCGCGTGAACTTGATGGAATGCGCCAGATGTCAGGTTATTAATTATTAATCTCTTATCTTTGAAATTGCTGCATGGAACAATAAATCTTTTCCTTCCCTGCCATGATGAATGTGAGAGTATAGGTAATCTTTTCCTTCCCTGCCATGAATGTTAAACTATCCAACCCTGCTAAACTTTTTATTGATTTTATTATTTTCTCTGATAGCGTAGAGTTGTGTTATCTTTAATAGATATACTTATTGGTGATTCGCCCGTTCAGCTATACATAGGTCAAAAATCAGATGTGAACAGGGTTCAAGAATCACCTGAAGTGGCTAGAAAAGGCCTTTCTATTTGAGGTTTTCGTTGCAAGATTTCTTCTTAATATATTGTATTGCAGACAAGAAGCATGGGTAGGGTGGAAACAAAGACCGAGGCTGCTACACGCTCTGCTGAGCCATCTACTCTGACGATTCCCACATCGACCTTTGATGGAAAGCCTGGGTGTGACGTAACGGGATTATCATTTCTGAAATTTCTAGTACATGAAACATTCTGCATTCTTCTTCTATAAGACTTAATATATATGTGACTATTTTTTTTTCTTCTAGGTTGCAGAACAGACCAAACTCACTGCCGAGAAATTGCTCGAGGACTGGATAAAAGAACTGAGGACCCGAAGTAAGAAGGAGAAGGGCGGAGCATTCGAAAACGTAGTAATTGTTACAGTATTTGCTTTTCTGCGTTATCCCTTTTTAGGTTACTTGATGAGGCATATTTACAGCTGATAGAGGTCCAATGGTTATATACATTTGTACCACATTACCAAACATCTGCTCTTTAAGGTATCTCTAGACCCCCCTAAACCTTTCAAGTTCTGTCACTGCTGGTCTAAGCATGAGTCCTACCTACGAATTGTTGGAGAATCCTTTCAGGCAACTGAAGTGCAAGGCTGTCACATGTATCAAAGCTCAAGGCTTTCAAACCAACACTGAGAAAGCTCAATCAATAAGGAGCATTTGAGTGGAATCCATGATAGAGTGCAAGAGTATTTTTCAAAAACTTCAGATTATCCAACAAGAGCTACTCTCTAGCCCGCATGAGGACAACGTTGAATGGAAATTTCGCTGCGCCCAAATCCTAGCTTTAGACTGCTCCCCCGTAAACTTGATGCACCATAGCCTACTCCTGTGATTGACTCATACGTATATATTCGGAGTCAATTTCCCGAAAAAAGCTATTTTCCAACCTTGCACACACACGCGTGTCTTACCCTTGTTCTTTCACTTGGAGGCGAACGATTTTTACTCGTTCTCGATATTTCACTTCGAACAACCGGATAGATGTCAAAAAGGAGAAGGAGTGTGCTATTTCTTCATATCCGAAGTGGTCTCGTCCCGGAACAGACTATGATCAACGTTGAGGTACTCGAGTCGGGTGGTGTTACATATCCCGGTTAGACCAAGATAGACCAAGGTCTCCAATGAGCCCGTTTGTGGAAGAAGTGGAAAGCGAGATTGTGGTAAGATGCTTGGAGTAAAGGTGATCCAGCTTCGCGACTACGATTATCAGGGAACGTCATTTGACCTCGGGGGTGTGACGTCTAGATCTTCGGAGTTGCACTTCACAACAAAGAATTGGCGGCAGAACCGGAACCGGAGTCCGAGGCAGGACTTAGTGCGAGTCCGCTGAGTGTAACAGCATTGATCGTAAATACTTTTTGGTAACGGCTTTTTTAGCAAGGATAGCCATCCGAGACTTCGCATGTGCTGAGGCTTAGCGGGGACTAAGCAAGAGACGTCCTTTCGAGTAGTTCTTAAGGTGCAAAAAGCAATGACCAGAAGTTGAAGCTTCGTATAATAAATGCCCTTTTTCAGGATCGGTATGAAAGAACCCTTTTTTGGTAAGTTACAAAAGCGTAAGTCCCGTTCTTGTGTCTGCCCATAATCGAGAAAAAGCTTCCAAAATGCAAATTCGAAGCGGGAGCATAGATTGGCGTCGAATACCCACTGCATAAGGTATATCAAGTCAAATATGGGAAAGACAAATGAGTCTTCCTACCAACCGATTTTCTATTTTGCTTTAGGGACAGTAGGCGAACAAACCAAGCCTATCTATAACGTTTGGAGAAAGCGAAGTAGTTTTCATTTCTTACTATCAGATCGATCCTTATGAAGAGAATTCCAGAAAGTCAACCGAATTGCCGCAAAGCAATAAGTCTTGTGCACTAAAGGGCGGTCCTCAGTCTACAATAAATTGATATCAACTTTTTAGTGAAATTCCGCATTGAAGTACTACGTCCCTTGGCTCGTTTAATTCTAACACTCGTATTTAGTACCTTGGCTCGTTTCAGTTTTAGCCTTGCCCCACATAAGGGTAAGCATAAAAGACCCGAGGGTGTAGAATCACATACTCCTACCTAACTATAGTATACCCCATTAACATGAAATGTTAGGCATTTATTTAATTAAGTAATAGGCGCGACATAATATACCTAATTGGTAACTCGTCACTCAAGAGATAAAGAGTCAAATAACAGATAAGGTAACCAATCACTGTAACAGATAGATACATAACAGAGTCGAAACCAACGTATGAAACACCGTAACTCAAGAAAACATACACCTAAAACGTAGTAAACCCCATTCACAAAGGAATACTTGTTGTCTCGCCTATCACTCCTATTGCTGTTCATCTCAAGGGAGATTTCTTCTTTGGCCGGACATGAGGCAATGATCGCTTGTTGATCTGCTTAAGGTGTGTTGTTTTATAGATTAGTAATGTTCCTCCTCTGTTTCACTTGAAAGTGTTTCGATTAAAAAAGAGAATCGGGGGAAAAGGAACTCACAATGTGCAACTTTCTTACACTTCCCCTGGTTCGAATCCAGATCTACATAATGTACGCCATGCCGTCTGCACGCACTACAGACGCGAAACGGCAGGTTCTTCGGTTCTTCAAGTACCTGGGAAAGAGCCATTGACTTCGTAATGGAAACAGATGCGCCGAGCAGCGGCGTTGAAGGCCTAAATCGTGCTAAAGTGACACAGGCGATGGTAACTACTCCCCTATCCGTACTCCATCTCCATCCGTCCTACTCGTAATACAATAGCAATAGGAAAGACAGGACTTCACCCTGCCAGGCTTACACTCCGAGCCCTATCCGGTCTTCCTTTCTTCCTGAGGTCATACCTCGGCCTCTTTACCCGGAGTTTCACTAAGGCATATACCCCCATGAGGGTAAGAGGCGCAGTGGGGAACATCTATTTATAGGCGTGTTAGCATCAAAAGCATCTTTTTAAAGTAAATTACATCGACCCAGCAAGAAAACGGATGCGCTAAGTTAGCGCAACGGCTTTCGCGCAGTAACCTGCCGCCGTTGCTTGTTGGAGAGGAACGAAGAAAAGCATGGGGTTTCGCTCGCCAGACGACGGGTTAACAACGCCTCTTCGTCATTACGTATCGGCGCTTTGTTGTTTAATATAAATCTTAATATTGATAGTGGGTTGGAGGATCATAAATGTTTTGATTCCCCCGAATTCCACAAGTCTCAAAGGTGAAGCGAGTGGCGCAAGGTTCTGTCGTACGTATCCAATCCAAAAGGTCATGAGAGCAGCTATCGTACGTAATACTAGCTCCGCCCTGAAGAGCGACTAGCAGCTATCGAAGCTATGAGTCCCGTGTGAAGTTCTCGAGGTAGGTGAAAGGCCCCGACTATGAACCGTGAATCCAAAGAGGGTCGCACAATATTGAATCAAGAAAGTGGCAGGATTCTTCTTTGAATTAGGAATATAAGAGAAAAACGGGAAAAAGACGTTGAGGAAAAAGAAAGCGGAATCAAAGGCAAGAAAATCATTTGAGTTTGTCCTTGAAACAAGCAATATCATATTCAGTTTACTTTGACGTGTACTCAGCCCAGGCATAAAAAGAATAAGCAAGTGATGTGCAAGAATAACTGAATTGAAATAGGAATAAAGAAGTGTAGTTTGAAGTTATGTTTGCTTCTGCTGGCACTATTTATTCGTTTATTCTATTCCTGCCAGGATGTGTTGTAGGAAATTTGTCTTTCAAGAAGAAACGGTATTAAGAAGAGCGGTAGGTTTACTCCATCTATAGTAGATGCAAAACAAGTGAAAAGAAAGTTGGGATGAAATTGCTAGGTAGTTTATTGAAACACGGGTTGCCATCTCTCTACAGCACAAAAGTAGGTGTCTTTACTGCTTGATTATATTAATTGAAGAACTCCGATCATTGGAAAAATGTGTACGCCCAGGTCAAAGAAGATTGAAAGCTTTTTCCGGGTTGAAAGAAGTAGATCCTGGTTGGGATTGGTAATAAGGTACTCTCAACCATGTATTGAGAATCTTAGAATTGTGTAACTAATAGGCTATTGGTACCAGAATCCGAGAGTCATTTGTTTTTTCATCTTATAAAGAATTTCTATATCAGAAGCACTCTTTGGAAGATAGAAGACTTCTGCTTGAGCAACATATAAACAGCAACCCTCTTTCTGTCCCAAACTCCCACTGCGTAGGTATCCAGAAGCTAGGCCATCCAATGAGAGAGAGCGGTACTAGATAGATGGTCGAAATGCAGCTGGGCCCTACCCTTTTGAGATAGGATAATGACCAAGAACACGCACGGGCCCCTACTCCTCCGGGCCCCGGCAACTTCATCTCCCTTTTCTTATTCTGTAACGAGGAGTGAATTCTACGAACGACGTTGAAGCTAAAAGAATCTCCACTATTTCAAAGATCTACATTATTGATTATAATAATATTCAAGAAAAAGAATTCTCAGAATATGCACAAAAAAAAGACAGAGAAAGGAAAGAATGCTTCTTTGCAGTTCCGGCTCGCTCGTGAGTTCAGGTCTTTAGTGTCCGCTACTGCGATGCGCGGGATGCGCAGTATGCTATTTCAAAAGATATCCTATACCTTATATCCTCTTTTAAGGAGCCCACCCTAAAAAGGAGGTTTGAATCTCCTGCAGGAACTGCTATTGCTCTTACTCAAATTAGCCACTTATGACCAAATAACAAACACAGTATCAAAGGATGCATCTCCACCAAATGAAAGCTGCCCTCCTGTTAAGGAAAAAAGAAACCAGGCAAGAGACAATTTCACCAAGAATTCCACGCAAAGTAGAAACATCTATCTCTATGTGGAGACGCAGAATAGATGCATACCTAGCAAGGCGCACTGGGTAAGTACTGTGATTTTGATGGAGATGTTAAGGCAAGGATTGAAAAGAGGAAGAGCGAGGTGAAAGTGCTGGTTAAGGCTTCCAGGCTCATCTATCTAATGAATTTTAGTGATATGACTGGGGTGAGCCCCACTCTTTTATTTGCTTTTTGAACCAGAAACTCATATCGAGTTCCATTGGCTTGTTTCTATATCTAGTTTATTTGAAAAAATCGTTATTGAATACAGAGTGTATTTCTGTATTGAAATGAATATCATAGGTAATCTGATTTTTCAACCAGCTAGTTTGCTTTCCACATCAGATTATCCCCCTCCTTTCTTTCGTTACCTGCCTTCCGTAACTACGTCCCAGTTGGTTTTTGCACACGGGTGTGTGTCTTTTCAAAAGGCTTCTAATAGGTGACCTGCTTTTCCAATGCCTATTAGCTGATCGCTACCAGCTGTCTCTGACTACTTTGTCTGCCTTGCCTCATTGTTTTTCTTTGCTTGTTGTTTTAGTGTTTTAACTCGAGCAAGCACCTTCTTTCTTATCGATAAGTGAAACGCTTACAGGTCCTATTTCCGAAACAGATGCATATACCGAAGTTCAAGCATAAGCTACGGTTCAGTATTTGTGACTGAAATGACCTTTGTCCGTCGATCAGTTTATTCTCCAACACATCCTACACAATAAACATAAGTGCTAGTTCCGGAACTGAAAAGTCTACTACGCTTCCCTAAGCTAATAGGTCAGTTAATTCACACCAACCAGCCCTCCTTTATTTCTCCTGTCTGTTTAAACGCGTAGCGCCTAACCCTTAAGAAAAAAAGTCTTGTTTGTAGCACTTGTCTGACTGAGTGAGCTTTGGGACCAGAAAGATTCCGATAAGTATACGCTTTAACTTATCCATTACTTGTAAGTTTCACTACTTTGCCTTCCGTTCTAATTATTCTTTACAGCTCAGCTCTAGCGTTCTTGCTTTTTTGGGCCTATAAGATGGATATCTCTTTTCGTCAGGGATGAGGCTAGTTTCTCTGTCATTTCTTTTTTTTTTCTTTTCGATCGAATAAAGTACGATGAGCCAGTTGCTTTCTTTCGACCAGCAGTGCGCCAGTTTGATGGAGGAATTGGATCGCCGCCTGGCCTGGATCCAAAGCAAACGCAACTACAACAACTATGGGCTTTGCCGGAGGCTCAATTCTTTTTTAGAAGTTTTCAGAGAACAACCTTTTTGGGATACCATTCCACCCATTCGCTGCAAGGTAACTAGCACTTTCTTAAGCGAACAACCTAACTTCCTTCTTCCCCGGCAAAACCAATCATTCTTTCTCTTTTGACCTTTGGTGTGTGATCTTGTGCGAACAAAGCCCTATGGGTGCTTAGAGTTCTTATACACGCGTGAGCGGGGCTCGGAAAGATTGAACCTACTGAGGGCTGGCCTGGGAAAGATCGCAGCACTTTTTATCTATTCGATATGGGGCCTTGTTTCTCAGGATATTTGAATATGTTTTTTTATGACAAATGAGCGAAGAAAAGATATTGGAATGAATAGAGAGGCTACCGATTCTGCTTCTATTCCTGACCTGAGCTTAGTAGTTAGGACTATTATTTTTCTGTGGCTAAAGCACCTGTTTCTCTCTAATTTACCTTCCTTCCCGAATGAATCTGCCCCTCACTAAAAACTATCCGGCCCACACATAGGGAAGTGGAATCAATTTGCGTGATTTATATGGGTTTCTAGAAGCATATGTTTTATGCCCTGACTCAATTCAGAAGCCTTTTCTTCCTTATCGGGATGAAAAAAGTAATGTACTTCTCTTTCCAACTGGAAAGTTCATAGGTGTCTACTATAGCGAGGAATTGAAATACGCTCAATCGATTGGTTATTCAGTGGTGCCACTCCGTGGGTACCTATATGAAAAGGTTTATGGATTTTTGGAGTCCTTTGTTAGTTCGCTGTACAATAACAGACTTCAGGCTAAACGAGATGGGAATGATGGTCTGTCCTATGTCTACAAAATCCTGATTCATAGCTTTTATGGTAGGTTTGGAATCAACCCAAAGAGTAGTATAACAGAAATATGTGAGAAAGACCGATACGATACTCTAATACGAAGTGAAGGCTTTATTTCAGCTGATAAATTATATAAGAATTTCTATATATATGCTCGTACTGGTCAGATAATGCTGAATCAGAGCGAAATTGGATTCCACGTGTAGGTGCTAAAGTAGCTGCAGCCATTACTGCTAGTGCACGTATCTTGATGCACCCAAATATAAACCGTCATAATTGTTACTTACTATACGGATACAGATTCTGTTTTGCTTGGTGGTTCACTGCCACCTGAAGAAATATCTAACACCGAGCTGGGTCAATTTAAGCTAGAGTATAAGGTTCAAGAAGGTGTATTCCTAGCACCTAAAAGCTACTGCTTAGTACCAGAATCAGGTAATGAAGTGTTGGTTCACAAAGGGGCTACTAAGCCCCATGTTTTCATAGATTGGTATTTGGCCCAATATCAGGATAGAAATATGAAGAAGACTTTAGTTGTAACTAATCCATTCCGTGCTGATAAGAAAAGTCTGACTATTCGAAAGCACAAGGGTGAATATATACTAAGCTTCCCACCATCAGTCAAAAGGATTCGTGTCTACAATACCGATGGCCAATGGGTAGACAAAAACCCTGTTCATATAAAAGAACTGGACGGACTTTATGAACGGACTCGTTTGCTTATCGAGCACTTGCTTAGAGAGAAAAAAGAGTTGTTCTCTCGAAAGTAGTGAGACAGTATTAGAATGGATTACTATCAACTTAGTTAAGAAGTCAACTTCATCCCATAGAAGGATAAGAATAAGAGATAGTGAATAGAAATCAATCACCCTCAGTAAACACATAAGATATATGTACCAAGGAAGAAAACCGGCTGGGACGCCCTTCCCCAGCCACTCACGTCCACCCACTTACCATTTCACTCAAATCATCAACGTGCGATGCTAACTCTCGAACAAGTATCTTGAATAAAGAAAAAAATCACTTGAATTCGATATTCATGTTGGAGGTTGATGGTATATATCATCTATAGAATCAATCACTTCTCTGGCTTTGACTATTTAATTAGGGTCTTTGCTTTCATGATTCATTACTTTAGAGCTCTCACTAGATGTCCGACCTTTCGTTACTATCCCTGTGTCGGGAACATCGAGATGTTTGCTTTTCTTTCTTATTGACTGTAGCTCTATCACTCTTACTGCTTTATCGAACGAGTAGTTCCATGGGTGTTTGATCAGTAGCTAATATGTACTTGAGTCCTTTAGCGAAGGAATCATCTTTCAACGGCTACTCAGTTGGCTATCCCTTTCAAGAGCGTATCCAATAGTGGTTGGATAGGAAGAAAAACCTTGTCAGCACGATCCGATGTGCTGAACTACTGAACGGAAAAGTGAGACAATTTTGATCAATAAATCGACCTCGATAAACTATCTGTTTTCTTGTATCCATATCACATAGCCCAGGTGCCAGTGCCATAAGAGGCGATTGCGCTTTGGAAATATACATTTGAAAAGATCTGCCTTCCTCCCTGCAAAGAAAACTCTCCATCACATCAATAGCTTGTTTCACTTGAGAGTTCAACTTCGAACCCAAAACCTGCACTTCGTCATCACTACTATCTGTTGTCTCAGTCTTTCGCTTTGTGTAGTCCAACTCAGCTTCATCTTCTTCACGCGCTCGCTTGGAGGTACCAAGATCTTTCATGCCAGTATCACCAAAGGCTTCACCATTTTCTAATTAGAATCAGCCAACCAAGCTGAACCGCCAATTCACGTACCTTGACTTGATGTTTTAGAAATCTTTTATATTAGAATAGCTACCAACATAGCTCCCCATGTCGGTATGGATCCCCTTGCGATGTTTTCATACGGCTTCTTACCATAAGCGAGTAAGGAAATTCTTTGCAATCGAGAGCCTAGGCAGCAGCTCTTACCAAAGACTCTTGTTGAAAAAAGACCAGAGCGTCATCTTCGGCCGGAAACGGGATTTGGATTCATTCAGGGGGATGTTCAAACCCTTTTTCATAACCTAGTGAAAGATTCACAACCAAGTTCAATGAATTCCCTCAAAATCGGATCACAAAGCGAACACTATAATAGGCTGATCTAGAAGGGACAGGCGAAAACTCTGCTGCTCCCAAAGAATTCATCATGCAGAAAGAAAAATTCATTTTGTTAAGAATGCTTTAGGATAACTCTCTTACGCTAGGTGGTATTAGTCTCATTATTAAGTATATTCGGGGTAGTCCTGTTTGTTTTTAAGGGTATACCTCTTATGCCTCGCCCGGACGGACCGGTTTACTTTTCACGTAAAACCCGGCCATCAGAAGACTTAGGTTGTCCTAGGGATAAAACGTGTTGGCATACCCTTTCTTTCTGGACTCGGGTCCATAGAATGCTATGCCTTGATAGCGAAAGGCCAACTAGCAGAGCCAATTCGAGGATCGGGGGGATGCCGTAGCTTTAAGAAAACATGTCTTGTTTGTAGCACTTGTCTGACTGAGTGAGCTTTGGGACCAGAAAGATTCCGCTTAGCATTTACTATTCTCCGCTCTTCTAGCTCAAATACGACCTCATAGATAGGCAGGCATATCTTGCTTTTATGCTACCCGGCACCACGTTCTAGCCATTGCTTTAGACTATATATCTGTCTATCTGTTCATGCTTGCCCATTCTTTTTCTATTATCGGTGGCAAAGCCCATGCATATATATGACTGTCTGTACCGGAACTCATCTAATTCTAGTCCATTCATACCACCTTAGCGGCCTCGTCTCGAGAAAGCTGAATTCTAGATGCTGCTTATGATAGACCATACTCTCGTTTGTACGCTTATGTATTTTTCAAGGCATGGGCTCTTTGAGGCTTTGGGTTTATATGAGGGTTATCCCTGTGGGCATTTTATCAAACCGTTTCTCCGCTTTGCTTTGGCTACTTGACTTTTTTGCTAGGGAAACCTAAGAAAAGCATCAAACAAAAAATACATAGAGTGAGAAAAAATGGAATTTCAGCAGGTATGCAGAAAGCCAACTGCCGGTACACCTTGATAAGAAAAGTGACAGGTACCATGCATTTGTTCCCGTAATTTCTGCAACTACGTTTGGAGGTGTCCCTTTCAGAGTTTCAAAGAAGCGATGCACTGGCTTTGATCTTTGATCGATTTGCCCTCAGTGCTGAAATGGAGAAAGAGTGGAGCGAGTGAACTTTGAAAGTCTATTAAGTTGAAGAGTACGTAAATAAAGCATAAGATTTAGTACTTGAGTACTGGTATGGTGATATGGTTATCGTACTGGCCACCTTGACTGTCTACACACTTCTTCTTCTGTGTGTGTGTCGTTCTCGGTAAACCGACTCACACAGAGTACTAATAATGGGAGAAAGTGGAGTCGAAGACAACTCCTTTCTAAACTGACTAGCCATGTGATAACTAGAAAGCTGAATTTCCCCTTAGCGGCCTCAATCCAGGCTCCTTCTTCCACTGCATGAGATAAGCAAGAACGCTACGCGCCTTGTCGTCAGTCTGTTAAGGTAGGCAAGTAAGTAGGCAAGAAAAGGCTTTTGAAAAAGCATGCAAGTAGAAAGTGCAATGGTAGCCAAGCTTGACTCTAATTATGAGAAAGAGAATATTCTTTTCTTTGTTGAGAGAGAAGATGAACTCAGTGATCTTTCGACCACCACAACCGGAGGAGATAGCTTCTATGCTTGTATTGGATATTGACCTAATAATAGAGTAAGGCCGCGCCCGGTCAAGTGTAGAGTGCACTTTTGCTTTTGTTTCAGTTTTATGCTGTTTACCAATCAAGCTCTTTATAGACGAGAAAGTACAATAGGGAGGTAGGTGACCGATTCAAAGACTAAAGCAATAGGCAGCAAATAGAAAACAAAAGAAAGACTACTATGGGATAATTGTGGAAAGAGTACAATTGGCTTGAAATCAAAGAGTTTGCTTTTTGTAGACAAAAAACATGGAATGGTCGGTGTAAGAAATACTCCAAACGAAAGTAAAAACCCATCGAGAAAACGGATTAAGTGCGTTAGCGCTTAGGCTTTCGAGCAGAGCCGTTGCTTGTTTGTTGATTTGACTCTTCTTTCTTGGCTCGATAGATTGTGGGGTCGCAGTTCAAAAGCGAGATCCCAACCAGGTTAACATTACTTTCTTCTATATCAATATCCAGGCTGCTCTACAAAGAACTTACCTAGATCTCTTCCTAGGTCAGTATCGAAGATGTACGGTGCTACACCATGCTCTACACCTATACACACAGTGTCCAAAAAGGTGGGTCCCTTACCGATCCACATCTCTATCCTAGCCTTGTTGTAGCCAATATGGTACTATGACGCGAGCCTCTATATCTTTCTTGCTATCTCAATTGATGCACTACCACAACGTTGACCTATAAAGAAAATTTCTTCGCCACTTGAAGCACACTATGACTCATGTATGTCCTACTCCTTCGACCGACTTATTATCTTTATCTTAAGGAAGGCGGGCACGAGGTAACTTTGACTTGAGTCAATTACGTCATAGTAGCTATTGCTGTCAGAATAAGCTATCTTCAACTGTTCGTCTTTTGTTCGAAAGTCAAGGAGGTTGGAGGACGACGCATTTCTTTCTTCACAAACCTTCTTCTTATGTTTCATTTGTTTTTCTTTCTATATATGTATGTCTTTCTTTGGTATATAGGCACAGACTTTCTAAACGTTTCGATAGAAAAATCCTACCAATGCAAGGTAATCCACTCGTTTCCAACGAATAGCTTACAGTCTCTGCACCTATCTTTTTTATTCAATAACTAGGTTCGACTTTTCTAAAAATCAAGATTGGGCTCAGGATTGCCCATTTGGAAAGAGTACTATGTATCTAGCTCAGTAGACGACTTTCCCCGCAACTGCCCGCATGCTTTCTTTGGTGTATTGCCATACCTGGGAGGATTTAGCATCTAAACTTAATCTTTCATATCACCAAATATACGCACCGTAGTGCAGCAATTGCTCGTGCTTCTTGGATTCAATTCATCCCGCTCAAAAACCAATTTGATACAAGGCTAGCATTCTGGTAGTAAAGGGTCCCTCCTTTCGTATACTCGTATATGAAATTCGATTCTTTCCTGCGCTTTGAACTGCTTCTTTCTAGCCAGTACGCCTATGAGCAAGAGTTATAATCCCATTTTTGTTAGAGGAGAGGGAGACTGCCGGGCGATTCACTTTCACAAGCGCACCGGAGCGGGATTCTCTCTGGTCCAAACCAACTTACCTACCCTTTCTTTGATTCTTTCGTCCAATTAGCACGAATGCTAAGGTAATTCTGAAATAGCATTTTTCTCACTCAAGTATCTCCCCGAGTTTAGTGTGTGGGGCTTGGTCTATTAGGCTGATGTATCAGCTACGGCTTCGCTTTTTAGGTTGAGGGCACGAGGTCGAACGGAGCTACGGGGTTCCTTCCATACACCACCTCGAAAGGACTCTTTCCCGTAGTCACCGAAGGGCTTTACGTTCGAAACATTAGTAGTGTAGAACAAAGAAGCCCCACGAAAAAATAGCAGCGAATTCTATAACCAGACGATTCCTGCATCGGCGGGCGACGCTTGCTTCAGTCAAAGGTTTGTAAAAGGGAAATTAACAGTGAAAGAAAGTAGTAGAAGCAGCTTGTTCTTAAAAGGAGTATGTGGGGAGTCAAATCCTGAGCGTAGGCAGAAATCCAATCACTACTCTGTCACAGCGGGATAATGGTGTATATTTTTTCAGTGAAGGAATGCCTGCCACACCGATTAGTTGAAGTGCGGGAGCAGAAGGAAAATTCAGTCAAGTCAGTATGTTCGATATATGAGAAATGGATCCTGAGCCTCTGCGTATTTGGCTCAATCCTCTCCAACCGACCCGCCCCTACGCTATGATCCGATCACTCTTACCGAACGGAATATCCAAGCTCCGGATGGATTGCACATACTTGGGGAAAGTCTGACCGAACTTCTTGAGTAGGAAAAGGAGCGCTAGCAACAGCAAAAAAGCAGTGTTGAGTGTATGAAGTGTTGCAGATTGAACTTGTTAACGATTTCCCTTGCTTTTTATAGCGTCGTTGGGCAGGTACTTTCTTTTGTTCAAGAGAAGACCTTTTCGCCTGTCAGCTAAGATCACCAATGAGCGCTTTCGCATTCGTTATATATGACAAAAGGCAGAAGAGAAATCGACTCTAAAAGTAAATCCAACTACACTAAAAAACACTTAAGCTAGCTCATCTCCAGAACGAACTCCTAGTTCCCAGCACGTTGACATTTCATTTAGACCTGTAGGGAGTATTATTTGCTCCACTCGAAGAAGGTCTAAACCAACGCTTTTTAGTCAAATTCTCCTAACTTAGCACCTAGATATCTCCATTCCTACTAATAAAGTTTTCCTTTCTCTTTTCAGTTCACCTCTTGATAGTGTAGTACCATTCAGTTCATTCTTTAATAATATGTTTTTAATGCTAAGCGTTTTTCCCCTTGTGATTTATCTTTTTTATTATGAGAAATTCTCGTTCTATACTCAGTTTACCTCTCCTCTGTTTGTCAGTATTTGCTACAATAAGCATTAAGAGTGTGCAACAACCTTACCATAAGAGATCATGCATGGTTCCCCCGGATCATGGGAAAACTTTAGAAGCAGCTTCTTGTGTGTACCTCCCGAAGCAGCATCTTGTGTGTTCCTTCCTAGTTGAACAGCAAGCAAGACCCCTAGTAAGTATGTTTCAACTCCATACCATCCAAAGAGATGTACTGAGCAGGGCTTTGAGAAAGCGAGAAGTCAAATTCCTGACCACTAGTTACGTACTACCCAGTGAGTATACTGAATAGGCCTATTGGGTTTTACCGCGTTAGGCATCCACGAAAAAGACTAGTGGGGTACCGCATCCCTCCGTGGGAGAGTCGTAGTGGTAAGTGAACGCTACGGTAAGAATGCAGCAGGCATCTTTTGGAAGCCAAATGGTAAGCCCCTAAGCCAACCATTTCCCTAAACATCAAGAGAGCTCCTAGACCAACCTCACCACTTATGAGATCGTATCTTTTGATCATAAGGGGTAGAAGTTTCGGGGCACTCTCTCTGGTGCTTATCCCTTTCCAACTGTACCTGTGATTGCTTCAACCTATATTTTACATGCTTATACCTATAAGTAGCTAGCCTACTTTTATGGAGAAATAATGCACCCTTCTCCAGGATATATTTTGTACCAGATTTCCGGATTTTATGTTACAATCTCCTGTATTTGTTGCTAATATAGAATACATTTTCGAGATTCTTCAGGCCGTTCTTATTGATGATTTTATCGGTGAAATTGACACAACTTCAAGCTTTCGTATCGTATACACAATAATCTTAGAAGAAGTTCCTAATGAAATTGTTTTCACTATTGGTAATACCATACCATTCACTGATGAACATGGAACGCTTCATCCCAATTTCTTTCAATCGCTTTGGGGTATTCTTGTGGCGAAGTGCTAATACTAGGCAGAATTCATCAGCTGGGGCTTTATATTGTATTTATATTAAGGTTTATTACGATGCTAATTGGAAAAAAAAGAAATGTAACAGATAAAATGAAGTTTGAAAAAAGAGAACGTTCTCTGAATGAACTCCATAGACAGATAAAAGAATAGAAAAATGAACATTCTGAAAATAATACTAAAGACCACGTGAAAGATCCTGAAGAGGAGAATGAAGATGCAACCAAAACAAATAATAATAGAAAACAGAAGAGAATTACAGACAAGAAATATGGTATAATACAAAAGCTAAGAACTGTTGATGTTTATGAAAAAAGAAAAACCTTCTTTGTAGCAGATATCGAGACTATTATAAATGACCAAGGAATTCATGTTCCTTACGCAATTGGACTTCTAAAATGTGTACCAAATGGTGATGAAATAAATCCTAAAGATATTGAAACCTGGTTTTCAGAAGACTATATGCTAATCGAGTCATTTGAGGAACGGAGTACAAAAATTCTCTACAGCTTTGTCAAATATGTAGAACAATTAGTTAGGAAAAAAAGAAAATGCTGTGTAGTCTATTTTCACAATATGGGACGCTTTGATGGTATTTGAATGCTGAAACATTTGATTAATGCTCATAAAAATTACACAATCAAACCACTAATGCGCAATGGAGTTCTTTACGAACTAAAGGTGCGATATTCAAAGAGACATAGTATTGTATTTAGGGACTCCTATCAAATTCTACCTGGTAGCCTAGCCTCTTTAGCAAAAGACCTATGTCCGGTGGTAAAGGAGATATAGATCATACTTCCGTATGTCTTTCAAATCTTTTAGAAAGGAGGGCAGAATTGGTCGCCTATATGAAACAAGACATACTGCTATTAGCTGGTATAATGCTCAAAGCACAGGATATTATAGCAACTGAATTTGGGGTGGAAATTGTTGATAAAATCACCGTGTCTTCCCTAGCCCTAACCATATTTAGATCTAAATTCTATGATGATGATAAAAATCCAATATATATTCCCAGTTGTAATGAAGATAGCTTTATAAGACGAGCATATTATGGTGGTCACACTGATGTCTACAAACCATATATAGAAGATGGTTATTACTATGACGTGAATTCACTGTACCCTGTAGTTATGAAGGAACGCTCTATGCCTATTGGAAAACCTGAGTGGCATGGCGATTTGATTAATTACAGATTATATGACATGTATGGCTTTGTAGAAGCATATGTTGTTTGCCCTTCATCAATGAATAAACCGTTTCTTCCACAATGATGGGGGTCTAATTTTCCCTGTAGGTAGATTCTTTGGTGTATATTTTACAGAAGAATTCAAATATGCCAGGAAGCAAGGTTATTTTGTTGAGCCACTTCGGGGATATCTATATGAAAAGAGGAAAGGTTTGTTTAAGGAATATGTTACTACACTATACACTAAGAGACTAAAAGCTAAAGAAGAAGGACAAACAGGCCTGTCATATGTATCTAAGATACTAATGAATGCTCTCTACGGTCGATTAGGTATAAATCCAATGAGTACTGTCACTGAGTTATGCACGCTTGAAAGACACCATCAAATACATCAGATGAATTACAAAATAGTATCAGACGAGCTTTTGAACGAGACAACGTTTCTCTGTTCCTACTGGTTTACGCCAGATGATGGCTCCCCTGACTGGTATCGAAGACTAGCTGCTGTGCAAATAGCTGCTGCCATTACATCATATGCACGTATATATATGTACCCATACATCAGAAGAGAAGATTGTTACTACACGGACACTGACTCTGTCGTTGTCAAAAATCCACTACCTCCGGAGGTTGTATGTAGCTATACCTTAGGTAAGTTCAAGTTAGAGCACATAGTAAAAGAAGGATATTTTCTCGCTCCTAAGAGCTATTGTTTAATCACAGATAAAGATGAGGTCAAAATAGTTCATAAGGGCGCAGTAAAACCACATGTATCGAGAGAGTGGTTTGAAGAACAGTTGCTCAACAAAGATAGGGGAAAAAAAAAGTGAAAGTGACTAATCCCTTCCGGCCGGGTTGATAGGAAAAGGATGGAAGTCAAAGAAGTTGTCACCGAGTTTACACTAGCTTTACCTGACAGTACTAAGAGAGAGAGGGTTTTCGATGAAAACGGTAGATGGGTTGATACGAAGCCTGCTCATGTCACATTGAAAAATGTTAGTAACAGAATGCGTTTGCTCATTGAAAGACTTAAAAAAAAAGTCAACAAATAAGACTGAGTGAGCTCACCATCTGGCAAGTACGAAGACAAACAGATAAGAATGGGGAAAATAACCTATTAGACAGTACAACATCACTCGTACAAGATTTATAGCCAGCACTTATTCTTCTATCTGACAATTGATACGAGACAGCTACTACTGCTTGCTAATACAAAAGAACAAAAGCAAGAATCCACAACCTCAATCGCCACTTCCTTTCTTATTTAGTACTCAATGGCTTTCCACCTCGCGGTGCTTACACCTCTCGCCTAGCTCCCTTCCCTAACTTCCGTCAGTTTTTTATTATTGAAAAGTGGAAGGGGCCGCTCTAAACCAAAGAAAAGTCAACTAAGCCCTTGTAGCGGAGGACACCTATATAAGCATCCCGAGAGATGAAGGGGGGAACTAGCTCCAGTCTCAACTAAGCCAAAGCGAAGGGCCTCGTCTCTGGGGCAGTAGGAAAAGCTCTTATGGGTATCAGTTAAGCCTGGAAGAAAGCCCTCTTCGCACGCGCCTTGCGTATGAACCGAAACATCAATCAAACCGTTAAGAGTTTCAGAACAGTACAGAGTTTAATATGGTATTTTGAATAAGCGTCACCTTATGCAAATATCTATTGCCCGTACTCACAATGCGGGTAGACCATCCATATACGAGAAAATACGGATCGAAATAAGTAGAAGCTGCGCCCTTTTCTAGTCAAGTGATAGTCAAGCTAGTTCATTAAGTATACTTATCTAAAGTAAAGAGATGCATTACTCGACCTTGTTTTGTTGCCCAGCCATCCATTTCTTTGCTACCTAGTCTTACGCCTCGCATCCCTGGAATGCCTAGAGGGATTTCGCTTTATCATATGTAGTGTAGCATTTATCTTCGATTTGCTATCGCTCTCTACTTTATTTTTGAGTAGTGCCCGCTAGCAGGAGTAATTGCTTTTTTCTGACGTTATACCTTCGTAGTGGTTGCTGCCAAGCCCAGTTGCTACTCTCTTTTTTCTCGGTTCCATTCATTTGGGTTTTTTCATTTTCTTTATTTAGCTCTGGAGAGTATATTGTTAGCTCAGAAGAGATCAGAGTGGTTGAATTTGCTTGATTAAGTAGATGTGTCATTTCATGTTCATTGTGGATTAGTTGATGTTGATTTTGGAGTTGATGTATTGAACTGAACTAATTTTGATTTTCTAATTGCATATAGCTTCTGTTTCAAATGGCAAACCCTAAGGGGAAAGGTCTAACTTCTTGCGGAGTAGCAAGTCAGCTACGTGTATCTGTACAGATAGAGATGTTCTTGTTCTCGAAAAAGAGAGAGAGCCTTGATTTGGACTAGTAACCAATGGCACCTGTAAAGGTCAATTTGGAAATTCGAAATTTCCGGCAATGAAAATGCAATTGAAACTAGCTGCGCTTATACCAGTGTAGTCCCCTTCCAACCTTTTTTTAGGTTTTGGTTTGTTTTGGGTCATACCTTATCAACAAGGGGCTTCTCTAACACTCTATTTTCTGGAATCAAAGAAATTGGGAACTAGAACGTGTATGGTAGGAGTAGGGCCTGCTGATTTGAGCAGAAAGGGCCCTATCTATAAAGGTTCAGTTTCTCCAAAATTGAAATATTCAATGCGGGGAAGTGACAGCATGGGACATGTTTTCAAAAGAACAAATGCGGAGGCACATTTCTACAGTTTGTGATGATCTTGATACAAGACTTGGTGGTATTCATTGCAAAGAAGTCACCGAAGTTGGTAAATATAAAGGGCCTTTTCTTGTACTTGAAATATTCGAAGAAAGATCATGCTGAATACCATACTGATTTTTGAATTAGTACAAAAAGTGCCGGAAGGAATATCACTAAATTGGGATGGAAATATGTGCTAAAGGCAAACAAATCAGGATTTTCAAAGGGGTTGAAGAAAGCCCATTGAGCAAGCCCCGCAGCCACATCTTGCTCCCGCCCCTTACTACTCGTGAATTGCCCGGGCCTCGGTCCAAACAAACCTACAAAAAGTGCGGATCTCACCCATTCGTACCCCTCTTATACGAATAGGCGTCACTTTCTATTAATTTTACTATGCTTAACAGCAGAACTTTCTGTTGCACTCTTGCCCTCCTTCAGAAGAGAAGGAGGCATCTCTACATGCAAGGCGGTAGTCGGCACCAGCGAACATGAAGGACGGATGAACTTCCAAGTTGGTCCCTTGTATAAGGTGCGGACAACTCGTAGATGCGTTGGCACCGGGTAGCCAACACTCGCTCTCTGCTGCACAGACTGACTCCCTATGAAGTCTAATCCATTCAATAGGTAAGAAAAGTCATCTTTCGATGAGGCTAAATATTTTGATATGGAAAGGTCAGAATTCCATCAACTTCGAAATCCCCAACCCAGCGAGTAACTACGGCACGTGTAGAGCAAAAAGAGCGAGTAACTACGGCACGTGTAGAGCAAAAAGAGCGAGTAACTACGGCACGTGTAGAGCCCAAAGAGCCATAAGTTGGAGAAACGATACCAAAACAGGCTACAATGCGATTTGAGGCGGGCGCGCGCATCGGATACAATCAAAATACAAAGAATAGAGATTCATTTAAGGTGCCTCATCGACTTCGCTCTTACCGCCTATGTGTTTGAAGCATGGTCACTTATCGAATATGTTAAGCATGCCTTGACACTCCGTAGGACTGATAGAGGGTGGTCTCACAGATAGGGAATTCACTCTGCTTCAGGAAGGCGACAGATATGGAATGAGAAACTGGCCGAAGAGCTATAGGATAGGGACAGAAGCGATGGGTAGAGCATGATCCTTTCTCAACCACTGTGCAATGGGATTACTACATAAATCGATTTATCTACTTGTTCCCGACGGGGTCTTTTGAAAGACACAAGCGTAGCACTCCTATTTCTATACTAGACACACAACCAGACGCAAACTCTATAAACGAGATGGATTCTGAGCTCGGATGATTCACTAGTACGTAGACATCGTGACAACTACCATTCGCTCGTCAATTAATATAAACACTCCCTGGTTTGCTCTGAAAACCTGCGAACGTAATAAGAGAGGTCAATTACTATCACCACACTTCCTGTATTAGTGGATTTGGGATCTAATAATCAAATATATCCTCTATACTTAGATACCTTTCAAAAGACCTTTCCATGTTCCAAGGCTTTTTATTTCTCAAGGAGAGAGCCATAGCCTTTCTTGAAAGCCGTTATTAGAGATACCAATCACTTTAGAATAGAAAACATTTCACTCCTTTAGCTACAGTAAGGCGTATTTTAGTTGCTAGAGAGGAATTTCTTTGTGTTGTAGAAAGCGGGCGAGTACTGTTTTTTCAGCTTTTGAAGTTCCTTCCAATGCTTCAGCTGCCTTCTCTTTTGTATAGTTCCAAAAGCACCGTGCACTCGAAAGTATGTCTGGCCATTAAGTTAGTTCACCGGGCGTGCCAAGATCATATAGCCCATTTATTGATTTCTCGCCTCAAGGACCGGTAGCTACAATCAAAGCATCTCTTTCGTCGAAAAGGCCTTCCTTTTGACTTCCGCTAGAAATAACTTATTGTGTGCTAGTCTGGACTACTCATTAAGGTAGTATGTATAGAAGCGGATTATCCAGAAAATCTGATACGCAGGAGAAGCTAAAGTGTCAAGATAAGAATTTCAAGTAGAATAAGTTGGGTAGACCAGTGCCTAGGCGGGAGAGTAGGTTTTTGCACGTACAAAATAGCTCGATGCTGCGGAGAACACCAAAATACGTGGCACGCACCATGAAACACAAAATAAAGCACCACCAGCGCGTGCGTAAACAGCAGTAATTTGATTCGGCCAAAGATAGGTTCGTTTTCATGTACTCCTGGAGCCCGTTGGCATACCAGATGGGGCGTTCAAACCGTGAACAAATCAAATAGAAAAAGATAGTCAATTTCATAGATCCTTGGCATAGCCGTTCGCTGTACTGGGTAATACCAGGAGCGCGGCTCGCTAGGTAGGCTAGGTTGGCCCCCACAATGTGAACACACCAAGTCGAGTGAGTGCCTCTTGGGTTTCTGACCAAGGCAAGGAGTTGCTTTCTTATAATATGATATAACTCTTTTTTGATTTATTATAAATAAGTCAAAAGCTACAAAACAGGCAAAAGAAAGGAATTAAAAGATAATCCCTCCTCTTCTCATCCGCAAGGAAATAAGGTCAAAAAAAAACTATTCTAAGTGGTACCTCCCTGGGTGGGTGGAATGCTAAATCCATAAATTCACAGAGGTAAATGAAATTCGTTCAAGAAAAACTTGAATCAAAGCGATCCAAACCAAAGGAAAGTTGGTCCAGTCTTCTATACTCGAATCAATCTACTTACTAGAAGAAATCTCCAGGCTAAGAGTCAAATCTATTGCAATCCTTATCTTTCGGGGAATTCCGTCAATCCTATCAGCAAGGCAATGCGGGGTTATACCTTTTAACACTCACCGATCCTGTCTCGTCCGGTCACAGCGCGTGCATCTTCTTATTATGACTAGTCTCCTCCTTGCCATTCTCATCAACGTCGCTGCTTTCCTATTGGGGTTTTGACTCTGATCTCGATGGTGTTAGAGTGGCTTTTGCCTAAGCTGCCTTTCAGAGCTTTCTTGCAGGGTAAAGAGCTCGGGCGGAAGAGGGTAAGATGTTTCAGACTTCTTCCTTGCTTGCATCCCAGTGCCAAGGTGAAAAGAAGCTATAAGACAAGGCATCTTGCAACCATGCTTATACCTATTTGGATTAACTGAACCTTACTAGACTTTTGGAACTGTGTATTAAAGTAAGAACCATTCTTTTCGAAATACTTCCTTTCATTAAAAGCATATGCGGGTATCTATGCCTATATCAAGTTTTCTCTCTTGGCTACAAAAGCGTTACATGCCTCGCCGCTCTTTCTAGCATAAAGCCATGCCTATCCTTCCTATCCCACCATATAGCCCTAGAAAGCATATACTATAAAGAAAGAAAAGCTTGTTTGCATAAACTGCATAGATTCTTAAGAAATAGTGTAGTTTTGAGTTTCTCGAAGTGCCATCATATATACGTGACGAATATAGAGCAAGTAGTTTAGTTTCATAAGTAGTAGTTTGCTTGCTTATTCTGTTTAGAAAACGTATAGGGGGGAACCACACAAGCAAGGGATTGTTTCGCATACCAGCAATCAAAGTAGAGTTAAGAAGTAGTGTGCTTTTTCATTTTTGCCTTTTTTGCTTATTCGCATATTAGAATATAGAATGTGTTATTCAGTGGAATACGCGCATATTTGAGGTTTACTCCTTCTATGTATAGTAGGAGTGCGTGCTTCTTATTGCCTTTTTAGCAGTAGTTGTATACATTACTCACCCAGTCGAATTAATTATCTTTCCCCAGTGAGTAACTACTAATGTTACGAACAAAAAGACAACATTAGTAGTTACTCGTCTGTGTAGAGTTCTTGGGGTAGTGTATCGCGGAGTAGTGTATCGTCCGTTGCGAGTGAAAAGGCGAACGGTATGAGTGCCCCGGTCAAGTCAAGTACCAATTTTCCTCGCATAGCTGTGTTTGGTTCAGAGGGATTTGTTCAATGCAACATCGATTCGGACAAGAAAAAGCAGCCAGCCAGGTGGGAATTATATCTTAGGGCGAGCAAATGCCAATGCAAAGAGAGAGTCACGCACTTACTTACTGGAAATAAATGTCCTCCTCACTGAAATAAGCCTAAGTAAGTAGTATATCTATGATATTCTCTTCGGGAAGCATGTGGGGTGGGGTCGCACACGAGCCTGCTCAACCAAATGAATAAGATGTGCCACCACAATGGGACTGGACCAGCTTGAGCACAAAGTAGGTCACAAATGACGTACTTATTAGTAAATGGAGTCTCTATATGAGAAATAACATCCTAAAACAATGGGCTTGAAAAGCGAAGAAACTTGGCAGCGGGAAAAAGGTAGACCCATGAAGCCAATAGTTATTGGAGGAGTCGAAGAACACGCATCTCGTAAGTTTATTAGATTCTTCCTTGAGTGACACTTCTAGCCTCGAAAAGAGAGCTTATGGAACCCGACTTTGAGGAGGATTTCCGTCCGTCATGAAGACATGATTGATGAACCGAAGTCTTAGCTCTGAAAGAGCCTATTAGAAACGTAAGGAAACTGCGCTTGAAAGCGGTTGCTACCTAGGTGAGATAGGAAGGAAAGCTAGAATACCTAATACCGTCTATGGTAGAAAAGTAGTAGTAGCCAAGGAATAGACCTGAGTAAATAGTTGCAAAAGCAAGAGGAGAAGAAGCGGTTCCGGTTTCTGCTAGGTGGAACGTGGTTGGTTAGGTCAAAGCAGTCACTGGTATATACGGATAGCACATAAACGAGGCATGAACGGTATAGGCCCGAAAGTCAAAACTAGCCCTTACGTGTATTTATTTTGAGTTAGCAGTTTCTATAGCCGTGTGTGTACTTAATTGTGTTTTTTCATACATCAACTCGTATATGATATGGGCTCAATCTATCTATTTCTATATGGGCCGGGGCAATACGAGTGGCATAAGCTTGTTCTTATAAACAGGCTTTCTTTCGATAAGCAATTGCGGGACTACTTTGTGATTGACCCAGAATGACGGTTCGATGCGATGAGCTCTTATTCGCCCCTGGCGGACCTGTCTACTCTTTTGGCTTTTTCTCCTCCCTTATGATCCTGAATAACAATGGAGTAAGGAGGGGGCTTATGGAGAGTTGGGCCTCTGCCCGAGAATGTCAGCAGCACCTATACAAAGTTGCATAATCCCTTATGCTTAAATAAGGAAAACAAAGAAAAAACATATGGTGTACCGCTAATATTTGCCGAGAATTGGAAGATGAGGTTAAGAATTCAAGCTTAATTTGACTCTTTGCCAAAACGAAGCATTCCACTAGGAAATCTTCCCGCTTACAAAGTATCATCCTCTACGAAAAGCGCTATTGAATAACACCGGGTTCCGGGACCGTAGCTCTGAAATCCCCTGCCTTGCAGCGGACGAGAAGGGAGTTAATCCGCCGAAAACCAATCGGGCAAAAAAGAGAATCTATAGGGACTGGCGTACCGGACAAGACAGACATATGCTGGCACTGATCCATACATAGCTAGAAAAAGCTAGGATTTATTTCTATCTACCGCACTCTTGCCACCGAAGCAAACAGTAGAAAAAAAGCCGTTCAGGGGCATTCTGTTCTATTATGCCAAGTCAAATAAAGCTATACGAATTGGTGTTGCATATTTCTATAAGGGGAAGGCCTAGCCTTATAGATTCTACTAGGATTCTTTCCCTCAGATGCTAGATCTATGATTGTAGAAGGGCTCACTACTGATGGATTATCAGTGGTAATCCCTCGCTCCTTCAACCATTCATAAGATTCAGTGACACTGGTAGGAGTTTTATAATGAGCATAGGCTGCGCAAACAAGTGATCTATAAGTTTCATTGGATAGTGATAGTGAATCGGATATGCTATCTATGCTTATACCCAGACTTTGATCTTCTTTATTACTGGAGAATAGTAGTAGACTCCGAGCCAAATCACGCTCATGAAAGTTCAGAATACCTGTTCGGTATATCCTACCCCGGAAGTCTATGAAGGCAGGGAAATAAAATGTATATTCTTCCAGAGCAGTAGCTAGATTGATAATAAAATCCTCATAACGTGCACGCTGTATTTGTTTATCTAGAATAGTGGCTAGATTGCTAAACAAAAGATCTTTACTATTTGCCATGGAGACTTCCTTTCGCAGCCTTTCATATACAACATGAATAAGAATATTAGACAAGAATTTTGGCATAAGAATTCCCTTCTCTTCTAGACTCTGCCTATGTTCTCTAATCCAATTCAACATTTCTTTGTTCACCTTAAAAGGTGTATCTTGTAATTTGGTAATTATTCGACAATATCTCTGGCATGATTCCATGTTCTTGAACTTAATATTAAAATGATCATAGTGACGTGAAGTTAACAACTGGTAACGTGTCATAATCTGAGCACTTTCTAGCTTTAAGTAGCCTCCATTCATATCTTCAAAGGAAACCATCTTGTTTTTCATTCCCTCATATTTATGCAAGGACGATGACTTAATAGACCATTGAAGTGGAGGACATATCATTGGTAATAGCATTTTGGTAGGCATCATCTTAAGATCAAAAAGACATTGAATATATAGAGGGCTTTCCTTATAGTATGAACCCTTCTTCTTCACTACGGGTTTGTCTTGTTCTATAATATCGTCCACTAGTTTCACAACACCTCTCTCTATCAGCAATTCTAACACGAATGAAGCTATGCGTAGGAACTCAGACGCTTTAGATAAAGGTTTGACCTTTTTAGCTTTCGACTTAGTACCTAATTTAGTTTGATGTAGCTTTTTACTCTCTGTGTTAAGTTGCAATTCCTCATTCTCATGCTCTATTTTATCTCCTAATGCCAATTTCCTAGAGCTACTAACTGAGTAGTGATACTGGATAGTATGTGCAAGACTATCTATGAATGTAGCTGCTCTTACTAAGGTCGATTTGCTACACACATGGAAGAGATTACATAGAGTGAATACACTAGCAGCTTCTAACGTGTACTCATCTAATTGTAGTAAAATACGAGTTCTAACTATGTTCGCATAAGAGTCATTTAAAAGTATCTGTTTTGCACTTTCTACTTCCTTATTTATAAGAAGGTTGAAGATATCAGGCATAATCTTATACAGATTATCCAACTGAGGACTCAATGATAGTACTTCCACCTTCCTCTGCATTTCTTTCCTTTCATCTTCAGAAGCTGTTTGATAAAACAGACTTTTAATATTCAAGTAAGATAATACATTATAACGGGACATCTCTCGGGATGACACGGATTCGTAAACAGATTTAGTATAAAATTCAGGTGATTTTTTTATGGTTTCAAGGAATTTATTTAGAAACTCTAATTCAGTTTTAGAAGGGATAGCTCCGGAGAAGCATCTTACACTACTATTCGAATTAATATATAGGGGGGAAGCGGTTTGTTTACAAGATCTCCCTACCAAAAGAACGCTTGCCAAAGAAAGCAATAACAGGAAACTCTTCCCCGCCTTCTGGTCAAATCCTGGCGCTCATCGCAAGCCTCCAGTTTGGTGTATTTTTTATCACTACAAGATGCTGCTTGTTGCTCTCTGCTCAGGAATGTGTGGTGATGGCAGTAGCCTAGAAAGCCATACGCCTAGTTTACTGAGAAAACTTATAACTGCTTTGACTGGCGCTATCAACCAACTACTTGAACTCTATTTCCAAATGGCAGAAGTCAATACTGCTTTTTTCTGACATACCTCTTTCAGTAGCATCTACTTTTTCTATTGAACTTGACTTGAGGCGTGCGTCAAAAAGGATGGGCTCACTAAGAAGGTAAGGCGTATGAAAGGCTCGAAAGCCTCTTCTCCATGTACCTACCCCATTCAATTCATCAAGCAAGACACTGTGAAAGGCCGCTTAGGCAGCTAAGGGATTACGAACAGAGATAGCAGGCTGTGATTCGTAACATTAGTAGTTACTCGAAACATGTCTAGTGAAACAGAGGGAGTGACTCGTCCGAGAAAGGTACGTTATGATAGGAAGGCTGCTCGTGCTATTTATCGAGGGTAACTGTAGTGGAACTCGCTTGTGCCGGTGTTGTTCGTTGCATTACGAGTTCGGGGCGGGCGACTATGGTCCCATCCGAACCTTAGTGGCCTTTCTATCCACATGAGTAGTTATCTAAATACGTTCCTCGCCTTTCGCTATATACTAAATACTAAACTCGCTGAGTGAAGGGCCTACGTTACTCGTCTGTTACGCTTTTTAGAGATACACTACTAACGTGTATCTCTCCAAAAGAAGTAGTAGTGTATCCTCTGTGTAGAACGTAAAGCCCTTCGGTGACGACGGGAAAGAGTCCTTTCGAGGTGGTGTATGGAAGGAACCCCGTAGCTCCGTTAGACCTCGTGCCCTCAACCTCACAAGTGAAGCGCAGATGCCGAAGAACGAACCAAGCACATCAAGGAGATCCACGAACAAGTGAGGAACCGAATCGACAGAATACAAGGTATGAAAAGAAGAACAACAAGCATCGTAAGCAAGCTAGGAAAAAGGAGACTGGGTGTGTATACATCTAAGAAAAGATCGAGTCCCAAAGCAACTCTACTCCAAGGAAGGGCAACAGCAGCGTTCCGAGGATGCATTGTTGAATGTCCTAGTTCCGCGAATGAGTAAAAGAAAGGCCAAACATTTCCATTCGAAGACTAATCCTTCGAACGTCACAGTTCTTCTTGTACAATAGTTTTTGATCTTCCGGTCTCTCACTGGCTTTACACCGGAAAGGATGATTCACTCAGCAGAAAGCCTACGAAAACAAGTTCTTAGACTTTCTTCTTTTTACCACCCAGGGAAAGTTTGAAGAAAGAACGAATGTCATAGTCGTTTTGGCAGTTTCGCTTTGCCTCAAAGAAGTCTACTTATCGGGTAAGTTACTCATATATTTCTCGAAATAGGAGGTTTAGTGATATAAATAGGACTAGCTAGGATAGGCGGCAGCCAGCCTACTACTAGAAAGAAAGAGCAATGTGCATAGACCATAAAGGACAGAAAAAAGTTCTATTAGGTTTCCTTCCTATTAGTAGTTAGTAACATTTAGCATAACTTAAGGAAGGGAAAAAGGGAAAAAGAACCTTGATGTACTCAATATCATCACAACACAAAATGAAGAAAAATCTAGCCCAAAATAGTGTAGAAATACTCCCCATAAAATTCTGGATCACTTCCCTTCCTCATCAGATTGTGAATCAGTAATTTGCCCACCATGTTTAGTATCTCCAAGGCCATCATCAGAACTACCATCGTAACGGGGTTGAATTTTGATATGTGACCTGGAATCGGAGAAATCCGCCGGGTAAACTGGGTCAACCGCATATGCGCCTTATTCTTGCCAGTTAGATAGAGGGTGGGTGAGCTCTCATAAAGGATCTCTCGAAGTATATTGTAGAAAATTTCCTCACTTAAGGGAATCATCGATCTAGGGGGCTTGGAAGATTCTCACTTTTTTTCCTGTCAAATTCTCTAAAAAAACTACATATCTCCCTGGTACCCTTCCTGCCGACTTTCCCGCCTGAACAATAGAAGGCTCTCTTAATTCTATGGTAGGGGGCTTGCATACCTGAGTGCCCTACAATGGCTGAAGAATGAAACTCTTCCATAATTATCCTTCGTTCACCTTCCTCCACTGGTACCGATGTAGAGCCTTTTCGTCTTTCTAATCAAGCTTGATTCCAGTCACCTTCTATTTCCAAAATGAATTGATCCTTCCAGTCCGCCCCCTCTTTCTATGACCTAAGGAAAAAAGGTGGTGCGGTGTGCACCAGGCCACCCTTACCGCCGCTAGAAGGTGTTGAAGTTACAGCTTTTCTGTCAGTATTTTTCCTTTTTTCACCTGACCATAACCTGCTTATCAAATACCAAAGGCAGGGAATTTCACCGTGGCAAGAAGAAGAAAAGCAATGAAGAAAGGATAATATTTACTTATCCACTCTATCTAAGATATTCTGCGTTTCCATTATTCAAGGGCTAGCTTTAGAGTCTAATGCCATTAATTATAAGTGCTGAGCTTGTCGGCCTTTTCCGTGAGATATATGTTTATTTGTCAGATCGGGAACCTACACCTCGGCAGGTATCGCAAAACCCAAAGATCTTCTCTTAGTAGCGGCAAGTTATTCACGCACTTTGTACCAAATGCCCTTACTAAAATATTCTCCATAAAAAGAAAAAACCAAATCTCGACCCAACCAACCCACCGAACTAACTCCATACATTCATCATTCTGTACGCCTATCTTAACAAAGGGCTAGGCCAGACCCGTGTCTCTTCGCTAGAAACAAGTCAGTCCTATATGAAGGTTCAGTCTCTTTGCCCTCTGTACCGTACCCTGGTATTGAAGCATGTGAAGCTCTTTTACGGGTCAAACGTGTAGTATCCGGAAAGCCTATAAGTTCTACCTAGTTGGCTGGTAGAGGTATTTCCAAAGTTCATCCTTTATTTAGCCCGACACGTCCTTTCTGCTAGTTAACTGTTCGCATTGCTACTGTCAAAGAGGAGGTTCCCAAGAGAGAAGAAAGAGTAGCTTGTAGAGCTGGGAAAATGTGCCGAAGAGAGTGGTTTAGGCTTCCGGGCTCACAGACTTTGCTAACAAAATCCCAGGGGCTTACTAAATAGCGAAAGGATGAAGACTGATTTAGATCCTCTGAAAGCGCAGTCAGTCAAGACTGCCTTTTGAGCTTTTTCTCCACCCACCTCTTTATAAACAACCCCCAATCCCGGTTGGCAAAAGCAAAACGACAGTTTGGTAAGTTTTTAGAAGTCTTAAATAAGGTTTGACATCAATGTTCCTTCCTTTAACTGATGCTCTAAGACAGATGCCTGCGTATGAAAAATTCCTAAATAAAAGAAATGCTTTAAACAAATTGGGAGAATGTGAGACCGTGGCATTAACTGAAGGATGTAGTACATTACTTCAGAACAAACTGCCAAGTGAAAAGATCCAGGTAGCTTCTCTATTCCTTTTTTTATAGGAGACACCAACTTTGACAAGGCCCTTTCCTACCGCAAGTGTCAGTTTTATGTCTAAGTCCGTGTTTGTCGGTATAGGTCGAAACCCATCTTTACAACTCCGTCCGATTCCCAGTAGGTATACTTGAGAATGTACCATTGCAAGTAGGCAAATTCTTTATTCCAGCAGACTCCATTGTTGAAATGGAAGAAGACACTCAAATTCCCATCAATCAATCATTTTGGGAAGACCTTTCCTAGCTACTGCAGGAGTTGTTGTAGACGTGGGGCTCTTTGACTGTTGGTAAAGAAAAAGCAGAATGAAATTGATCTCTCAAGTTCCCAACTGATGATGACTTTTGTTACAGCATTGAAACAATTGAAGAAATGATTAAGGAAGTCCACAAACAACAGATCCACTCAGGGTATGTTTGGAGGATCCTTACAAAGCATTACGCAATAAGGAAGGAAGCCGCTGAGATCTCACAGATTGATTCTCGACTCCACAAGATGAACGTGAAACACTGCAAGCTGCTTCTGTTGCGAGTGAGCCGCAAACCAACGAAAAAGTTGAAGTAGGTTGAATTTGAACCATTACCTTCCTCAGGTATGAATTCCTTGTACCACATATCCATTCATTCTAAATGCTAGTCTAAGTAAGCAACAAACTGCAAAACCTCTTTGGCTACAGGCAATAGGATATAACATTGATGACATAAAAGGAGCCCTTCCTTGGTTTGTATGCATATAAATCGATTCTCAGAAAAGATCAAAAAACATCCGTGGAAGCACAGAGAAGGTGCGTTCAACCGGTAGTGAGTGTTGAAAAAGTTTCATGCGAGTATCATATACCCAATATCCGATAGCAAATGTGTGAGTAGAACCACAGTGGTGAAAAATGAGAACAATGAATGAAAAGAAAAAACAAAGACAAAGCCATACTGTCTCTGCCAGTATTTTCTTACTATCTTTCCTCCCCATAAAAACTTACATCAAATCTACTCCACTCCTTTCTTTTATTCCGGTACAGGATAAACTGGAGCTTTGAATCTCATTAAACATATACACCTTCGAAATAAACAACACAGAGCGCGCCTCTTCCCACTTCCAAATAAGCTCCAGCCAGTTGTTAGCAATAGTCTTTTTGGCTGACCACAGCATCAAGGGCGTAGCTTTCTTTCTAACTAAGACAAATCACATGAATAGATCACAAAATGGCGAGAGTAGTCAAACGTCTTGTCCAAAATAAATGCACAACGTTTGCTGATACAACGTACAAGATAACAGCCATGCACGAAAGGTCAAGATTAGGAGGGGCCTCGGTCAATATATCGAAAAGCCCAGAGATTTCTATCCTCATGAACGTTTTCAAGTTTAAGCAATGGCTTTCTCAAAAGAATCAGAACTAGTCATTATTGTGTAAAATCCGACCAAATATGTAGATTTTACACTTGACCTAGGTTAGACAGTGATATGAGCATTGGCCCACAAAGAGAAGGCAATTATTTGAAAGCTCGCTGCTAAGCAAAAAATACGTTCAAGATGGATCCAAAGTGCGTGCATTGTTTTCATTTCTACTATACACACCAAACATATCTCACTCATCACAAGTTTGAAGCTAGACTTTCGAGTTTACAGGCTTTCCTTCTTTCGTGCCAAGCTAGTAGGAAAAAAGTATTGAACACCATCAAAAAAAGAATGAAAACTCTACCCAGTGAGTAAGCCGTATGCGCCTAACGCGCAACGGCTTTCGCGCAGGCAGCCGTTGCTTGTTGGGTCAAACTCGGCCACTTTACTTACCACTAGCCTGGCTCCACTAAGAGCCGAACAAATAGTGGGAAAGGTCCTCCTATAAACGTTCCTCACCGGGCAAGAAATCTACGCAGGTAGCTTTTTTCTTTAGTTGGTTAGGTAGTTGTTTTTTCTTTGCTTGTTGGAAAAAGATGAAGTAAGCGGAAAAATCTTCTTTTATCCTATATTGGGCGGGAAAGCATACGTAGGGGCTTAGGCATAACATTAAGAAGGTCGTCACTTTTCGTTTCACTCACTCCTTCAATGTTGAATTTTTAGGAAGATAGAGAATGGCTTGTTTTTGTTCTAGAATCCGGTTTTACAGAAAGCAGTAAGATGAGTAAAGTTCACGCTAGGGTCATGCGGGAATACACCTTTGGTTTAAAGAAAGGATCTTTCCTACCAAGATTGCCTGGCTGGGCGGCCGCATCGAAGTGGGATTCATCTACTTTATGCAGACTCCCATTCCCTTTTCCAAAATGGGAGCAAGCCCTCCTCCCTCGTGATGACACTTGCGAGAAGTTAACTGTATACTTACTGCTCATTTATTTCTTTGTGAAGACTTCTCATTCGATTCCGAGGATGCGAGCATACCGAAGAAATGAAATCCCATACCGGGCTCCTTCTTGTTCATGCCAGCGGATCTACTTTGGTACACTACGGAAGAAAGACTGACATAAACAGACAAAGTACCATACGGAGCGAGCGCTCTAAACAGCTGCACTCCGCTTCCTTCAAACTACCCTTCCCTAGGTCAGATCATAGGTCAGCATCCAGAAACGAATTGGATGATCGAGTATGTATGTTCAAAGCTATGCTCTGAAGTGTGCTCGGTAATTGACTGGAAATAAGTAGTTGAAAAAAGAGGAAAGAAATGGTGCAGTTGGTGCAGAAAGACCTTTCTTTTCAACTTGGTGGAGACTTCGTTGGTCTACATCTACGGGTCCAACTGTTGGTTTTCAACGAGAAAGAAGTGAATGGAATAGAGTAGGTAAATTAGAATAATATATAAAGTCAGGTTCTAATGAGAGGAACGTTCACGTTTAGACGAGAATGAGAATAGAGTCCGGTACCAGTTCTTGGTGTATTGCTTTTTTGACTATTCGGATACAAGGTTGACTCCTTGCTCTGCTGCTACTGCGGCACATTCATGCGCCTAAGTAAGATTCTGGGAGGTAAATAGAGGTGGAGCAAAGGCAAGGTAGCTGATAAAGAAAGGTGAGTACGTGCGAAAAGCCAGAGGCGCGAGCCCTTAAAGAAGCTTTGAGCGAAGGTGTAGTGGACAAGCAGCTACAGATAAAGGAAACAAACGTTCTTCTGGTCTTTCATGCTAGTTCAAAGTCAAGATTCTATCTTGAAGGTGGATCTCATTCCCGAATCAACCTAGCATTATATACCTCTTTTGCATTAGTCAAATAAGTTAGTGAAATTAAGGAATGCTTTCTGGCATAAAAAAGGAAGCGCCAGAATTGAAATTGTGAAACTACACTCCTATCTCTACCAGCGGTCTCGCTCAATAAGAATCATTCGCCTATATCCTTTTATGCAATGAGAATTTTGACTAGTTTGCTTACACTCTCATTTCATAATAAATGCTTTATTTAGAAGTTACGATCCCAAAACGAACTCAACTTCAAACTAGGTCTGCTTACGAAAGGCAGACGTTTCAGATGATAGGATAGGCCAGGTAGAACATAGAAGAGATGGTAGTCAACCATATTAATTACCTTAGTACTACTAACTTTGCACCATATTCCATTTCTTTTCGGTATCCCTTCTCAGACGTATTCTTCCTTGCCTAGCTCCTATATACAGGTTCATGGCGGCAAATCCGCTGCTAGCATGTCCTTTAAACAAAAGGAGATTCCTACATCCTTCTTCTCGTCCGCCTCAAATGCGGTTAGGGGATTGAATCCCTTTAAATGGAGTGATCATGCTTGTGAAAGAAAGCACTTTTCTCGATTTCGTGCACGAAGAAAGATCCGAAATTCCATTCACCTTTTGCATTAGTCTTTCTCAATGGGATGAAGACACGGAACTGACAGATGCCATGACTTTTTAGGGTATCCCACCCAATAGTCAAAGCGGAAGGGGATTGATGCATCGAATGCTCTCTTAGAAAGAGAAGTGGAAGAATCCGCTCTTAGTTAGAAAGAATTGGTTATCGCAATATCCGCAGCTATTTATATTGAATACGGTTTGATCTGGTTAATGGTTGGTGCCCCTCCTTTCGGTTCGACTCTGACTGCTTTAATGACTGTCTCGAAGGTCTTGGTACCTTGACCGTCGACTGTAGAAGTCGTGACATAGGCCCATGCTCCAATACCCATCCCGGGTACTCAGCCCAGTAGTAAATACTGAATCCCAAAGACAGAACTTCTTTTTGCTTTTTTATATAATAGTTGAGAAGACGCCTGCCGCCCACAATAAAGAGACTAGCAGCGGATCTGGATCTAGAACTTCTGTTCTTTACTCTTTTGCTTAGCTTAACGATAAGAGGCGATACCCAACCTATTAAATTACCATTGAAAAGTGCCTCCAGTATGGTATGTGTTCAATCGCAGTATTCACCATCCGAGGCATTACTAATGAAAACTGAAATAGAAACCGGTTCAACCAAATTTGCAATAGTGTTCTTCTTACAAAAGATACTTAAACAAACATTACCTTCTCACCCTATGGAGAAGAATTTTGAGAAATTGGAAACCCATTGTTCCAGAGCATTTAGAGAGGCATTGACGTCGCAAGCAAGGAGAACTGGATATCATAGCATAGGCCGACCACGAGCTTTCAATGCAGCAGAGTATGCTTGAGTAATTCTCTTTTGTGCCAAGAGACTGGTTACTTTTCACTACGGGTTGACGCTTTTCATCTTTCTCAGCGAGATAGACTCGCGGAGCTGCAAAGAGTGCTTGCGAACACATCCTTGTATGGAGTCCAACACTAGCATATGGTGCAGTGGCATGTTGAGTCCCGGGTGAAGACATCTATTTCTGTAGCATAGCTGCTAGGATCAATTGAGAAGTCTCATCCCGAGCTTGCCCCACCCATGTTCTTCTTTCGAATCGTCTTACAAAGTCAGTATAGGAAAACGAAGAGGAAGGAGTGACACAGTGAAATGGATTTCAAAGGCAATTGGATATATAATAGAACATTAATTTAGGAAGCTAAGTCAAGTCGGAATGAAGCTAAGTCAAGTCGGAATCGAGTGAAGATAGACTCGCATCTGAAAGGTATATCATCTCTGAGAAAGATACCAACCCAAGGCCAAGATCAGTGGACTGCAGAAGCGCAATGATAAGAAATAACAAAGTAGGCTTGTCAGCATAGAAAATACCCTATTAAGGCAGTAAAGAGGGAGAAACGCGGCAACGGTTTGCTTACAAATGATTGAAAGTAAGGCCTTTCGTTCGCAACATTAGTAGTTACTCACTGGGTTAAAGAACCGGATTCTTCTCTTTTCCTTAAACCGCTTTAGTGAGTCGTGTGTGTAGGTACCCAGCGTTATAAGCCAAAACAGTATCGGGAGATCCAACGAATTATCCTGATTTTCCAGAATTCTTTCATTTGAGAATTTCAAACCGAGCAATAAATACGGCATATCCTCCAGCCAGTCAACCAGTCCCAGGGTACCAAAAAAAAAGCCTTAGTCAAGAAGTATCAGATGCCCCTGCTCGTGCTTGCTTGTCGGATTCAGAATTGGTAGGGTCAGCGGCTTATTCAGCTTATTCTGACTCTGCTCCTGCTTATTCAGAGTCCGGCTTAGAGTCTACTTACTACTTTTCTGAGTCTGGTAAACCGGGCAAAATCCACTACGTCTGGGAATTGTTTCATAGCGACAGTCCTTCGTTGGGATAGGGTATAAAAGCTCTATATGTTCAATCTTTCCTTGTCTTTTTGGTACCGAGGTGTGAAGTACGAAGAAGACTTTTCCTTGTTTTTTGTATTGAGATCAAAATTCAAATTTCATTATTGCAGACATATTGTTGAATCTGGAACTTTTTCATCTTTGTCCTTAACGGCCTTGATATAATAGACAAATTCATAGGGTAGGTATACAATGCTTTTCCTTTTCCGGGAATGTTTAGGTGCTTTATTTCTATTGCACAATACAAACGTTTCTAAGGTTTCTAATATCTCTTATTTTCACAGATCATCAGCTAAACTTAATTGCATAATAGGTGTTGTGAGTTTAGTTTACAAATACAAGAAAATGGTTAGTTCCTACTGACTTACCTTTTCACTACACGTATTCACGCATATTCTCTTGGGTTGGCAAAGAACTTCTTTACTATGTAGGTTACTTGCGAACACAGAGTGCAAAGACAGTACAAAACTAAACACTACTTGATGTCATACAAGATATTCTCTGATTTCTATGCTGAACTTCGAGAAACTGATTTGATTGCTGGTTGAGTCTGCCTAGCTAGCTTTCTTTTCTACTTAATAACTTTCTATTCTTCTTTCCTTTGTATGAAGCTTTCTCTTCTTACTATCTTTAAGACTTTTTGAACGAACGTTCAAGAGTTGGATTGCTGGACAAACCTACTTTCCTTACTACAAGAAACTCCTTCTTTTCGACTCTGCATTGAAGTGGTACGGTTTAGCCTGCTATACTTCTAGCGTTTCCTTTAAGGAGCTTGACCGACCTTAGTAGCTTGTCCAGTAGAGTAATATGTAGCTTGTGCAGTAGTGGCTTTTCCTTCCATTAGCTTTTTCCAATGATTTTGCTTAGATATGCAGTTGCTTAGCTTATAAGAGTTGAACTTCTACTGGAATTTCTGCATCAACTGCTACTGGATTTGCTCTGTGACAAGAAAAAGCATAAAAGTGAATCGCATCAACAGAATTAGCTTAAGTACTTGCTTCGGCATAGTAAAACAGACAACTGAAAAGGCATAGTAAACGGCTATTCCATTAGATGAATTTCTTACTTCATTCCTGTCCGGTGATTCGCATCGACTGCTTCATTTCGCTATTCATAAACAGCATTCGCTGAAACAGATGCATTAGCTTCTTTGCCGATGCTTTGCGCAGATATTCCTTTATTACTTAATAAAGTGCAGAAAAGCTCGACCATATTTGGTTAGCTGCTTTCAAAGCATTGCCATAGTTCAACTAGCTTATCTCTGGCGATGCGATTCGATTCTCAAATAATATTTGGTTAGGTGCATTTCCTTTGAATAAATATAAAAAACCGCTCTGCCTTCCATCACAACTCTAGTCTAGTCAAGTCATCCCATCACAACTCTAGTCAGACAAGCTCTATTTCCTACCAACTCTCAAGTAAGCAACCACACCTCTTACCTATCTTTAACAGCTCACATTTCAACTCGTTTAGTAATTCCACGAATAAAAGGCGAGTCAAGTCAAGCGCATCAAAACCTGATTCATTCTGAGCATTAGTTCTTCCTTGCCGGTGCAGCAAATAGTAGAGTGCAAAGCGATGAAAATGTGCCAGAAAGAAATTGTTCAAATGCAATGAAGAAAATCACATAAAAGAAAAATAAAATAAGAGAAGAAAAGCCAAATGCGATCTCTCAAAGCTCGACGAGTCAAGTCCACTAGCTATGATATGATATGCCGAATCTTTTTACTGCATTAGCATGCCAAGCTCTACGAGTCGGAATTCAGAGTTGCTTTGCTCTGTGATTCTTGTTATTACTGCTTCATGAAATTCCAATAATAGTTTTGGAAAGTCACAATAAAAGGCATAGTGCTCAAAGCGGATAATATGCTCTGGTGACACGCTATGATATTAAATGAAATGCTCTGATATGCATTCCTGTGATTCATTCATTTATTGCTTCAACTGCTACGGCTTCTTTTGTACTTGCATAAAAAGTATTATATTCATTCATTTCTTAATGCTAAGCTCTTCGAGTCAAGTAATTTCGCTCTGATCTGATATGCAACTACTGATGTGAAAAAAGCATTGAATTTAGCTATTCATATATGCTGGTGCGAGTCTACTGCATTTACAGCTGCTGCTGCTATGGGCAAAGCGTTTTTGGGGAAGTTGGAATTTCAGTGTAGGATTGCCAATTCATATTCATGCTAAGAGAAGAGCAGATCCAATACCAAGACGACTGATTGATAAGGAAGGAGAAGTTTTTCCTTGGGAAAGATTTTAGAAGGCAGGCTTTTTCTTCGATGGTTAGGTCAATATCGGAAGCTTAAACGCTTCAAATATATGAAGGGAGTCCGGGAAGACTTCATTATATCATAAATAGAGAACGGCATTGGCCTAACCTAGGCCCTTCTCTTTTGCTCCCAAGCCTACCTACGCGCTTCGTGCAATTTCGAGTTTTGAAAGATGATAGAAGGTGGGACCAAGGTGATGATGGGGAGATGTTGGATTTCTAGATTTCCTTGATTCTAATCTATCTTTTCTGGTCTTCATTCCAGGTTTTTCGCCTATATATAGAAAGAAGAGAGGGCACCCCCGCCCGGTAAATGGTAAAGAGGTACTTTCATTCTCAAATTAGTGAGATAGATAGACGATGGCTAATGACAAATGGGTGCAAGTAGGAAAAAGAGTTAAGAGTTGAAGACTGTCAGCTGTACCAATTACAAAAAAATAAGCTTAAGCTCAGGGTCTTAATTCCCGTGATTACCCAAGGCATCCATAAGACAAATAACTCAAATGATAAGTATGCTTTCATCTGTTCTTTCCTTCAACAAGTACCTGTCTATTATGCAAGTTCTATTAGATTCAGAAACCTCTAAGACAAGAGATACAAAACTGACACATCCCGTTGCATGTAATGCCCAATTAGGATCTGTAATCCACCTAAATGTGTACTCGCATTTATGTTTTCTCAATAGGTTAGGGAAGGTGATCATGTAACATTACATGGGCCTTGGGCGGGCGCTTAGGTCCTATTAAGGTGGATTGTAGGGACCGTAGGATGGATAGAGTCAAACACAGAAAGAAGGGTGTGCAAGATTGAACTCTTCACCATCACGCTGACTAACTCACTATATTCACTCACCTATAAGAGAGATAAGTACTACAGTGACGTACGAGTACTATCAGTAGGCAAGCCTTCACTTCAACTACTGCCATCGCAGGCAGCACTACCCACTAGCAAGGTGATTTCTCAGCCTAGGTGACCTTACTACCAGAGTAACTAAAAAGACTGGAATACAGATCGATCTTCAAGATGGATTATCTTCCTTCACCTTCGAAAGCAAGCGTACGTCAAATTCCCAGCAACAGTCAGAATGCAAAATCATCCATAGGCTTTAACTTCAGTTCTATTTTATTTTAGTTTACGTTATCTATTCAATTTCCTTCCTCGCGTGCCCGGCTCTGACCCAGATGCTGAAAGAACCGGCAGATATGCTTTTCGACTTCTCATCAACCTTGTGCGTGCTAGTTCCATTCTCACCCGTCCAAGAGCCAGAAGAGCGGAACAGATAAGAAAGAGAGAGCGTATGATTGAACAATTATACCTGTAACAAGCACGAAAGCCTACCGCTGCTGTCAGTTGGATTTGCTTGCTTTACCGCCAAAGACCCACTTCACTCAGCACATGAACATACATCGAATCAGATCAGTATCGCCTTCCTAGCAGCACGGTTTAGGGAGGGGCGACACACACTTCGTGAAAACCTTTGTGCTTGCTGTTGTTGATTGCAAGAGTAAGTCCTTGTCCTGTTGAGTACGTTAGTGGATGGAAGCGATAAGCGATATATATGGCTGGCTGATTAGAAAAACACATTGGGCAGAGAGAGTTGACTCGAAACTTTATGCTCAACTGCCACGGAATGGAAAAGCTGGGTGGGCTGGATATTGAAGGTACGCCCAGGGCTTTCTTTTGTGTTGAAAACTGAGTGAGTAATTGAAGACGTAAAGTGACATAACTTTGAATAAAAACTCCTCCGTATTAGAAAATGCCTAGCCTAGACTCGAAAGACCGAAACCTGAACCTACCGAAGAAGAGAATGTTCATTGGTGCGTGCGTGCAAGAATAAGAAGAATCGAAACAACAAACCTCCGGACTTTCGGAATCCATTCGGTCGACGCGCCCTCCGCCGACCTCCCTACTCTACCCACTAGCCAATAAAATATCTTCCTGCTTACTAGAAAGACTTCTATTTCAGAAAGAAAAATCTATATCTATAGCAGACCCCAAACCCAAGGCAAACAGCGTTTGGAAAGAATCAAAAGAATTGTATCGAATCCTTTTTCTATTTTGGAACGAACAACGACCAACTAACACTTTGACTTTCCGGAAACGATAGCATATATTTAGAAGAAAAATGAGACAAGAGTACATCGTTGAGAACCGCAGGCTCCAGCCATGACCACTACTAACATCATTTCCACTACTAATTCTAACTTCTGCAACAGTGATGTACTTTAACGGTTACGCCAACCCAATAGGAGGTTAAGGTCTACTACTTATAGGTAGGAATCGGTCTAGCAACTACAGTTGCTGCTATGGCTCTATGGTTCCGAGATGTTGTAGCAGAAGGAACATTCCTAGGGCTTTTCGTTCGTAACATTAGTAGTTACTCACTGGGCCCAGCAAGGACATAGCACCGTGCATCAAGCACGTAAGAAAGAGAGGGGGGAATAGCAGAAAAAAGAAGATCGCCGTGGTTATGTAAAATAAGAAAAGGATCTTCCCTGGGGTAGTTCAGTTCCATTAGCGGCGTGCCGGTCAAATCGACTGACTTTGAAAGCGTGGGGAGTTATAGTAGTCTATTACTTTGAAATCACTTCTTAACAAGCAAGCCGTTAAAAGCATTAAAACGAGGACGTAGGCCCATCAAGAAGCAGCCTTTTCTCCTTTATCACAGGATTTTTTCTTGGTAGGGGAAGGAAAGGAAGTAAGAAAGAAAGTACTTTCATCGTAAACATCCGATCTTACTGTCCGAGCAACTCTACCTTGAAAAGGAAAGACATCCACTTGGGTAGCCCGTCACGTGCAGTTAAGAGAGTAGTACAAGTTTAGTAGAAAGATGGGATATAGGAAAGTGGAAGGCCGTAACACCGGAGAGCAAAGTCAGTCTATCAAAGATCTCAAAACAAAGTAACCCACTTACTGGGTGCAGCATACTTTTCTCGGGTGAATCTGGCTTATATTATGTGATGAGCGAGACCTTGATAGTTGATATTTATAGCCCAGTGATTGATTAATTAAACGTAGTAGCTAAAAGAAGAATAAAAAAGAGGAAAAAGAGGGGAAGTTGACTTCTCCATTGGATTTCGACGCAAGCTATTGAGTGTAATTCACTCTTTCCGATGAGATTGTTTGTATCGGCACCTACTTCTTCTTATTCTTTTGCAGTCAATATAGCTAGTGAAACTAAATAAACGTTCTCTTATCGGTCGAAGGCATGAATGAAAGCTACGGGCGCTAGACCGCTTTCTCTTCGAAGTAAACAACTCGCCAATAATGTCAGGTGGCTAGAAAGAAGGGGCTTGACCCGGAATATCTAGTTAGGATGAAAGGGAATGTATGGACTACTAGGGCTAATATATTTGACCGGGCTTGGCAGAGGCGTGTAGTGTGGTGGCATATTTTGCTTCCTTTGGTTTTGCTGAGAAAGAGCTAGAGAGGGATCAGTACTTCTTCGCTCTGGAGCGTTGTGCTTTCACAATCTATACTTAACTGCGGGGCTAAGATTTTAGATACCTCCTTTCAGGTAGTAGTAGTCAAGGCGGCGCTCATGTGGTTTAAGCATCTCTTATCTGGTAAGCTGAGCTGATCGTATCGGGTAGTGATAGCAGTAAAAAAGGCTCGTATTCTCTTCCCAGTCCTGAATATAAAGGAGAAGATCCGGCTCTGCCACCGCAAGATGATAAGCCCACAGTTTCCGTAACAGTAATGGGGTAGATTCCAAGATTAATAGAGGAATTAGCGCAGCTGATCGCGAGCTGAGCTTTATGAAGTAATATAAAATACGTAGACCAACGAGATAGAAATTCAGATAATAATAATCTTTATTGCTTCGCACCTTCTCCTTCGAAACTCTTTATACTAATACATAATTCGAAATTGATTCAAAGAAAATAATTGACTATTTAATCCACTCATCGCTCGTTTCTGCTCCGCCGTTTATGCGTCTTTTCTATAGTAATGGCTGTAATGTACGCCTCTGCTTCTTACAACATGTACCCCCCCTCGTTCAGCGTATGTGCGCGGTTCCCATAATGCCCGACCCACCAGTCAGTCTAGAAACTATAACGGTCGGGTTCAGATGGTTCGGTACCACCCTCGCCTACTTATTAATTCGCTTATTAATCCGTCGATCTCTTATTATCTTGATCCTTCACCAATCTAAAGCAATTTCTTAGCCAGCCTACTCTCTTCTTTACTTCCCAACCCAACCGTGATCTTACATACAAATTGGCCTTGTCTTAACGGAAATTTAGCTCGTATGAACTCGTAGTCCTACGACTTAAGGAGTCTGAAGTTGGGTTTTATTACGCTTAATCATACGTCGTGCGATAATTGTAGCGAGCGGCTCTATAATAACGAATTCGTTGGGGGTCAAAATCCGGTACTCGCACCTACCTATCCGTTTCTGGAAGACCAGATTGATAAGTGAGCCAGGCAGAAGTGCTAAGTGGTACGCCACCGTCTCGTTCGATTACCTACAAAATAACTTGAACTGAGCTTCCTTTTTTCTATGTACTGCAGCTAGGTCTGACGATGAGGTTCAAGTTGAAAGTCAACCCAGGAACCTTTCCGATACGTTCTATTTTTAGCTGCGTACCGGCCATTTTGGAAATTGGATTTCAATTGCCTCTTTGAGCATTTAATTAACAGCTTGAACAGGACTTTTTGGTTCTGATCCTGTTGAGGTAGTTGATCCTGCTTTCTCGCTCGTAACGTTAGTAGTTACTCGCTGGGGAAGAAATCGCTGAAAAAGAGGCTTTCCCTTCATAAAGTGGTATAAACAATAGTAGTAGTAGCAGCTTCTAATTAATAAATTGGTAAAGGTGGATAGTCGGATGGCCCTACACCATTATTTGTAATCAATGGACCCGTAAAAAAAAGTCTAGTTAAGGCAATCGGCTAGAGGAATTGTTCGATCAGGCCTTCCATGGGACAGTGCACGAGTTTAACTTGCCACATGGTGATAAACACTGTCATCGAGCCACTTCAGACTTGTGCCAATGGTTTTCCTGTTCGTTCCATAAGCATTTCCTCACACTGATATGAGTGGGCTCGGTAGACTCCTTCCTCGTCATGCCTTGCCATAACTTTTTCACTTGACTTTCATTCATTAAATTTCGACTCTTTATATATATAAGAAATTAACGGACCATACCGTAGGGCGTGGAGGGGATGTCCCATTTTAGGAAGCGAATCTAGCGGTATCAAGTTGTTTCTCACTCCAACCAACCATTTTCCTGCCTGACACGCACCTTTTGAAGGTGGGAAAGGAGGGACAAAAATTGTATGTGTATCAAAACTTCACTTTGATATCATCATATATATATAATATGGATTTTGGAATATATCGATTTTGGTCAAAACCGGAGTTCAGAACAAGGTAAAGGCTCTCAAGGTTTGTAAGCTTTCCAATTTCATCAGGGACAAGCACAACACGGAACCAACCATATCAAAAAGTGTTTCGTACAGAATGGATTCTTCGAAAAGCATCGTTCGGTGAGAATAGTTCGCCATTCATAACTAGCCAATTCCCAATAGAAATTACCTAACTCTCCTATCTACCTACGAAATTCTATGCCTTGTCTTTGCTTATGTTCTTAACATACTGGAGATGCTTCATAGTCTTATTTACTAGTTCTCTCCTTACTCATCTGTAGACTGCTGTCCTTCTCTATTAAACTCCCCGTGAAGACATAATTCCAAAAGCTGGGTGGATGAGCATCTCCAGAGGTTTTAGTAGATTGGATAGTTTGCTTGGATAGCACTTTCACGCATGAATGGAAAGTCATTTAGTACAGTAGGTTTGCAAGGGTCAAGATATGCTTAATAGCACAGAAAGGCGCTAGCTAGGCTACTAACTAATGCCAGTAATAGGGCTAGCACCGGTTTATGCTACTAGGACTCTAGAACTAGGTTGTCCTACAAATGAAATATGTGTAGTTTCTTCTTTTCTTGAGCTGTGCTTATCAAAGTAGATATACTATACTAGAATAAATACTCTCTATATCGAGAGACAGTGCCTCTCTCAGGAAAGTATACTTACTGTATTCTACAACGTGCTATCTATACTATCTGCTAGTCTACAACTCGTACTATTTGTTCTATCTATCAGTTCGGCGTAGTCAAGTCTCAGTCGAGTTGACTCTTTTCCTACTAGTAGGACTAGGCTTGGGGCTGGATTGAATCCTGGGGGGTTAGGAAAGGAGTACTTCGTCTTCTTTATTTGCATTTCATTCTTTGCGTGCGGGTACTTAAGAAGAAAGCACGAGCTACGGAAGGCGAGCCCTTTTCGGGAAAACAATTCTCTCCATCAGATGGCCGATGTGGAGAGCGAAGATTCTCGTCCGAAAGATGGACAGGGGTTGGAACACTACTGATTGGACGTAACGACGCTGGTCATTTTGACTACGAACGTAGCTGTGATCTTTTTTCTCCAACCAAAGGAGGATACTTCGCTGCGCGCCTGCTGACTCTTTTCATTCCTCTCTTTCATTTTGTTATGACTCTTGCTTTTGATGCGCCATTCCAAAGGAAGGTGAGAAGAAACTCTCTTTTGACATCTATGTATGTCTCCTTATAAGTAAGTATGACTTTTTGAATGTAAGTTTTGAATGTAAGTAAGTCGAAAGTCAGTAAGTCTTTTTGACTTAGTCTAAGTGGGTAAATCCAACCAATCTTATCCAACTGTTCACGCATTTAGTAAGGCTGGGGAGAATGCACTACTTTGGCATCAGCTGTCAGTAAAGGCGGCTCTCAAACTAATAGGCCCCGAGAGAGGAGAGCTCTGTGAACAAGAAAAGGAATTGCTTACGAGGAATAACACAAACACGGTAAGGAGAAAGAAAGCTTTTTCTTAGGTAGGCAGGCGAGAGAACTTCCAAAAAGAAATCCACTACAAGTCAGGTATTAAAGGATTTTTCTCTATAGACTGGACCATAAGTTCTTTAATAGTGTAACAAGTACTGAGATTAGCCGCTCTTGATTGGGGAGAAGTAGAAAAGGTCGGGCGGCTAGATCTAGCACCTCTTCCTGAGAAAACTTAAGATCGATGGTAAGTTCCTGTGCTAAGCTATTCGTTCTGGCACTATTCAATTTTGTAGTCTGGCTCGCTCCTTCGTGTGGGTCAGAATGTACATAGACTAACATAAAGAGAAAACTCAACAATAGGGAGAGCCCCAGTGAGTAACCTTTACTGAGTAGAGCGAGGCGCGTGCGCTATATACTCCATTTCTCAATCCGTTGCTTGTTGGGTTTCTTCCTTTTTTTCATGGGATAGGACAGTCTACCTAGGGAAATAGCCTCGTATGCCTTTTGTCACGTAGTTTCTTACTTTTGCTATCAGCTGAGAACAGTTTATAGAGCGAAATAGTCTCGTATGCCTTTGTCACGTGGTTTCTTCCTTCCTTTTTTTGTCACAATTCTCGTTATTAAGTAAGTAAATAGCTCCTTCCTTAGCGAGTGAGTAACTACGGCATGTACTTAGTACTCTATTTACTCACTGGGTCACTCTGCAGGGATCTTTTATTGCTCACCACCATTGCTTACTTCTTCCTTTCTTTCATATTCTCATATAGGCGTGTCAATGCTTTTCGTTTGAGGAGTAATAATATAGGCAATAGCACTAGGGCAAGCAGGTCCGCCCATCGATCGATATTATTCTATCTTTTCGTAGAATATCTCTCAGTAATAGGCAAAGTAAAGAAAGAGCTCAGTGACAGGTTGTCCTACAAAGCAGCTTAGGCCTTTTAGTTATTTAACGGGCAAGTGACGTCAAGGAGGTAAGAGCACTTTCTTGATTTTAGAGATTTATTCGTTAATGGGCTTTCTCTTTCGTACTCTTTCTATTGATAATGCACTGCATATTTGCAATTATTTACAGGGACTCACTGGACTCCTCCAGTCTCCTGAGGTGTAGAGAAAGAAGGTCTTCCAGGAGTTTGATCAGGTATTTCTACTGCTTCAGCGTTCCTACTCTTTTCTTTCCTATTCTTTCTTATAACTCTTACTTGGCAGCGAGCCAATCCGCTTCTTCCGTGCTCATGCATAACACTCCCTTTTTCTGCGAGTATGACTCAAATACGTGGTTTCATACTTTTTGTCATTGGATAGGTGAGTCTCCCGAGGGAAATTGATGAGTATGACTTTTGCCCATAGGCGATTCCTCCTTTTTTCTGATCTTCGGTTAGTCTCCCAAGGGAAAACATCATTCTGTACTTTTGAGGGTAGGAGAATCCGACAAACAATCATTGGATAGGTGAGTCTACCAAGCTAGGCCGCTAGTGATTACCGCTGCGCACCCTTTAGTAAACTACTAAGCTTATTGGCAGGGATCTTCTTTCTTCTTATCAGTACTACGATGATGCAACAGTGAGGACCTTTCTTTTCACACAAACAAGTAGGAGAGGTAGGATTCGAACCTACGCACTCCTTTCGGTGCTGTCTTTTTTCTCAATCTCCATTCTAGTTTGATTCTCAATCCGCTCTCTCATGGAAGAAGGAAGCACATCGACACTAAAAGATGTCTACTTCTAGTTCTTAACCGCTTCGCGCCTCTCTCTTTCCATTAAATAAATGAAATGAAATGGTTTAATTCCCGTTTTCAATATCCTGCCAAGCTTTACCCTTTTCATAGCGGCAAAAGAATGGAATTTTTACCTTGCCATCCGGTGTCCTTCCTATAAGTTAAGAAGTGAAGGGCTTGTTAAAAGAGGTAGAGTGATCCAACAACCACCGAGCACGACTGTCCCACGACCCAAGCTGCGAGAAATTTCCTCTTGAAAGAAAAAGAGTCACGTATGAAAGCGGATACTGGGTTCCCCTACGAAGACAAGTGCTGCCAACCGGAAGGAAACTCAGTAATATACCGTTGCTCCTTTGTCTGGCTAATTCCCGACAATTGCTATCTCGCAAATAAACACATCCGCCGGGGAATCGTCATATCGCTATGCTAGGTTTCGCCAAGTACCTTAGTAAGCAGCAGAGACCTTAGCGGCCTTAGCGGCCTCCTCCGCTTTCGAATCGAAAAGACAGAGTAAGCTATTTAATTAAATCAGCACCAACCAACTCCATTCTAGCCACAAGCAGCAGGGCCCAGACCAATCAAGCATTCTATTTCAACAGCTAAAGTCACGCTACGTATTCTCGTAAGAATGCTTCAAGTGGTTCCCGATACTCGGGAGTGAAGAAGAGCTTTTTCATACAACGAACAAGCGATACACTCCGTCTATTCTTTGACCCGTTACTAGTGGTTAGTGCACAGTTGCTTACTGGAGTTTCACACCGCACACCAGACTTAGTGGAGTGTGGTACGTACATGATGAATTACCTGACTGATTGAAGCTCCGAAGTGATTGCTCCGCGCCTCGTTGTTTATTTCCTACTCGTCTCGTATTTCAGAAAGAATTACCTATTGAAGTGAGTTACCTGGAAAGTTCTAGAATGCTGGCTGCTTTACCAGACCGATTTGACTGACTAAGTGTTCATTTACTAGTGTAGCGCATTCCCAGACTGATCGAAGCTCCGAAGTGATTTCATGCCCCACCCCCATTTTGTTCTTCGTAACATGCCTACTGAACTCGTTCCATGTCTAGTTCAACAGAGAAAGCTTCTTTGTTCTTCGTAACATGCCGTAGTTATTCACTGGAAGAGTGTTGGTTCCTTCCTAGGCTTGAAACTCTTGTCACTCGGCTAGGCATTCTCTTCGTTCTAGAAGTGAGGTGTGAAACGCTTCGCGCCTTAGCGGCCTTAGCTTTCAACTACTTGCTTAACTTTACTAGTGCTATTTCTCGTCGTTCTGATTGCTTTCTATTTGTCGCTATTGATTCAAATCTCAATAGCTACTCTCGAATTCAAATCTCAATAGCTACTCTCGAATCGTGGCAACAAGGGGTTCGCTTTCTCTGTTCTTGCGCGTTGCTTCGCTGCGCGCCTGCCCTGTAGTACAAATAAGGATAGAAGATTGCCCTACTAATCATGAAATCAGTACTCAAATAAGGTGATGTTCATTTCTAGACCTGATCAATTAAGTTCTTACTATAGGAAGGACGCAGTTTTGAATGAACAAAAGGTTATTTACACCTTAGAGCGCCTCAGGTGGAAGGAAATAGACCGATTAGCGAGTTAGAGACTGAGATACAATAGAATATTAGTTGAAGGGGGAATGCAATCACAGGGCAAAACCTATATTACAGGCAGAGGTCGAGAAGCATACTCTTCACGATGGGTTAACCAAATCTAACGGAAATCCTAATGCACTGAACTAGTTATACACTAATCAGTAAATTCACTCAGTCCTTATATGCCCTCTGCTGTTTTGTACGTGGGGACTAGGTACTAAAGAGAGGAGGTGTAAGAAATGGGGTAAGCAACAACTTCTTCGCTTTCAGAGGAAGTTCCTTCGCTAGCTGTAGTAATGGAATTTCCAGACTTCCTTTCTAGTAAAGAGAATTTACGAAATATAGGTAGATCATAAGAGAGTAGAATAACTACTCCAATAAAGAACAAAGAGATGAACCGCTATGATTGACCAGTATCAATTGGGAGACAACAGCCACCTCAATTTTATGTACCAAAAACGGGCTAAATGGGTTCCGGCTTACGTTCGTAGCACTTGTTTTTGCTGACATGTCTACCGCACAAAAGAGAGATGAGAATATCTGACAGCAGTGAAAAAGTCTCATATTAAAGAAATAGAAAGAAATGACCAAGCAAGGTTCACAGAAAGTCCCAAGGGGAATCGTTTTCTAGTAGTTGATTCCAGTAGCTGTAGCTCTTACTGCTGGAAAGATACTTACGGGTCAAAAGCAAGGGCGTAGCGCTTTTGGAGTCGAGAGTGGAAATAAAGGAAGAGAAAAAGGTGGGGAAGTTCCGTTTCAATTCCAATATTTCCGAGAGTATGTTATCTTTGAGGTGTATGTATGTGTATATCCTTGTTGGGTATGATCAGGTTTTCTTTCCTTCCTTATCCTCTTCACTGGAAGTTAGTATCCAAGGGAAGCTGCCTCATGAAGTTTCATCTCTGTAATCATTATGCTATGCTTATTTCTATTACGGGTCATGGTTAGCTCTACTCCGGCTGCTATGTTCCATATCTTGTAATCACCCAAAGTTCAATCAAGAGAAGAATGTCAGCTGACTGGGCAAGGAGAAGGCTTTACATTGAAAGATTCTCCATTCCACGTGCGTCCCAAGGTATGGTTCAGCGTATCCAAGACTAGGTTGGTGATTGGAGTGGCCTCCTTGCCACTCGGTATTCAAAAGATCATATCGTCCGCATATCGCGCGTAATAGAATGCCTGCCTTGGAAACGTTCCTTTCCATTCCAACAGAGCTGCTTCCTAAGCTTGGTTTGCTTGCATTCGAACTATCTTAGAACCATTTGAAATGTCAACTTGACTGTCCTTCCCAAGCGAACTGAAAAGAAATACCGGGTAACACCCCCTCCGAGGTAAGGTAGCCCAAAAATATATGCTTTCGAGGTATATGCCGTGAGGTAGCCAAAAAGATAGGCATAACGTAGCTTGAGAGATAGCGAGGAGTTTAGTAGTAAGAGTCCCTCCCACACTGGAAAGCCGGAATCAATTTCATTATATCTTCTTGTATAGTATCCCAGCAGGTCTGAAAGAATGCCATGGAAAACCCAGCGGGACCTGGTGCTTTATCAGCTACCATCTGTCCAATTGCTCTATTAACTTCCTCCTCTGAGATCTCCTGTATCAAGCCATAATCAAAGTTTACGTACGCGCGATCACCCCTGGACTGTGTGCCCAATGCACCGAAACAATAGAGCTCCATTACTTCTTATAGGTCAGAGTACGGAGATGTGGATTACCTCCCACGACTAAGACAGAGACTAGAACTAGAGCTAGGATACGATTGAAATGCGTAAAAAGCCGGTTTCTAATGCCTCAGAAACAATGGAAGATAGCTTTCCGCGAGTTTTTCTAAGGAATTCGAATGGCTAGATTCACTATTTTATGGGTGATATGGAACCGATTGACACTGCTATTGATACGATGAGACAGACAGATTTTATGCCTCGAAAAGATAGGAACCCCATACAGCTGTCCATTTTAGATATGGGACTGGTGGTTATTATCGTGCTTCTTCCTCCGTGGCATAGAAAACTACCTCTACACTCGCTCTACTCGCTTCGCTCGCTCCTTAGGGAGTGGTGCTATTTAGTGTCTTTTTGACCGGCTTAGCTTAGTCTGGCAAAGAGCTTCCCTTTCTCTTCCTGCTGCAGATGCAGATACTTTTTCTCCACTCCTTCTTCTATATTAATTCGATCAACTATAGAATAAGCAATTCTCTCTATTTACGATGATGGCAGAAGTATGAGCGTATCATTGAAAGGGCAAGGATGGGGCGAACTCACGTCTAAGATCGTACGGCCGGCCTGAGCCCAGGTCGCAACTCTATCAGACAGAAATGCTATAGAAGCAAAACTCTATACATTGTACTCTCTGATTCCTTGGTGAATTTGGGAAAGCATCAAGTCTAGTTAGTGCATGCTATTTGATGAGAGGCATAAGCAATTTCCTATAGGCTGGTGATTGGAGCTTCCCAAGTCAGAAGTCATTGTAAAGTTCATAGTAGTTGGGATTCTTTTTCATAGTCTAATCTCTCATTGCGCCGCATTTGAACTGTCTCGATCTTTTCTTTCTCTATTTTTCGCACCTCGATTCAACGCTTGTTATTCACTCGATGGAAAGTCAGTCGGATCTTGCCTGAAAACCAAAAGCATCCGAAACCTCACCTCAGAGCTTCACACTCACAATCACAGTGGAAAGAGCAAAAGTATTCAACGCTATTCTCACCGACCACTCAGAGAGTTCACTCCCTTACCGCTTACGATGAGCAAGTTGATGGGAGGTCTGGTACAGAAGGAAGGGGATGTTTCCCCAGCCGACACCGACGCAAAATCCATTGCTGGGTATGATCAAAAGGCGATATGCCATTATCACCAGAGCGGTGGACACTGGACCGATAACTGCTGGAACGAAAAGTCGCTCGACTGAACAGGAGAGGAACGTAGGCATGCCATAAAGCATTTTCTTGATAAAAAGCAGTAGAAGGGGGGTTTACCCACCAAAAAGGCAGGCAGTAGATTATGCCGCGCGCTAGGCCTTCATCATCCGTGTACAATTCTTTGACTTCTGTAGCGAACGAAGTGGAATTCGTAGTTGAATCGTTCGTAACTACTATTTTGGACTCTGTTGTTACTCGTTTAGTAGTGGATTCATTTCTTTAATTAGTTGTTGATTCAGCATACTCTCACTCGGTTAGTTGTTCATTCGTTACAGCTAGTTCACCAGCTAGACTTACAAGAACCTACCTTAAAGTCGCAGTCTAGACTCGAAAGACAGACACAACGTATGACTACTTTCAATCAGCAATTGAATTCGGCGCATCACTTATTTGAGCTTACTTAGGATAATCTCTTTCCTTTACATTAGCTTCATCGCTTGCATCTGTTTTATCGGTAGATAGGGCAGTTTGTAAACATGATAAATGCCACCACATCTGATGCCTTGTATGCTGGGATGGAAATCGCTGCTCCTTAAAGTGGTAAAGTGTCTAAGCTTTTAGTCGAGTAACTTACCTTTCTAGTTAAAGTCTAGAATATGCTGCTGGAATTGCTTTTCTTAAGCACAGTGAGTGTGAAAAGCTTTATTGGGGCAGCGCATCACGCGGATCGCCCTAAGGCGGAATACTCTAATAGTATAGATAGCTATAGATAGTAAGTTGTACGCCAGACGACTAAGTTCAAGACTCTCCGGATCCCACTTTATCCGCTAAGCTGGTAGATGGAAAAGAAGAGTTTTTCTCGGAGGGGCAGATTGTAAGAAGCGAGACAGTAAGAAAAGAGCAGAGCGTTTATTCTTTCATAATAGATGAACGACATTCCCCTGTTCCCGATGAGAGGTTGCCAGCGCGTGAGACTCAACAGTCTTTTGACCGGGGAGAGTGAGAGTCAAGTGGTACCTAGCACAACTGCCACTTTGGTGCCTAGATAGTTAAGCAATCTATAAAAAGAATCATATCATAGCCATTAGCTTAAATAATTGGTTACTTAATAGGAGCAGATCAGCCCATTGAGAATACTGAATTCAATGAGTACTTTCCACGCCTCTTCCTATATTCGAAGCAGAGGACTTTTCTCCTATGTGGCGCTTGGATTTGGAGTTATTTGTTTTCAGCCAAGGCTATAATCACCTGGGGCCTGGCCTGAAGCCCCTCTTGTAGGCTCATTTTTGACTATATGCCACTTGCTTTCCAGTCACTCCTACGAGGCAATGCAAATTGTATGGATTTCTTGAGGCTTATTTAGTGTGCCCGAGTGAAATGCAAAGACCCTTGTCCCGGAAGAGAACGAAAGAAAATGATCAAAGACACCATATATTATATTATGCACCGCTCAGCATCCACTGCCCATTTGCTCCTACCATTCGTTCTCAGTCCTCTACCTAGACATTCTCGGAATTACATTACTCTTTTAAGGAAGCCCTCTTTACGAGAGCTATCTTTCCCCTGTCGAATTCCAGAATAGGATTTCTTTGCTTCCCCGAAAGTATACCCGCGCAGCAGCTCTTCTTTCGCTTCCAACCGCTGCCGCACTTCCTATAGTTGTAGAGGAACTATATTCACATATGGATGAATCTGCGAAACGATGTCTTCTCGGGGGGCACTAGCGGATGGGAAGGAGCAGGGGGGTAAAGAAGAGCAAAGGCCGCATTCATGAAATATCTAGCTTCAACTAGGTTGGTTTTGAAGACAAGAGCTGAAGTCAATAAAGATCTTCCTCTGAGTCGGTCCGTCTTTGCCTCTCTTTTGCTGCCTGTAGTCTTACAGGATCGTAGACAGCGGTGGTGACCTCCCGCATTAGGGCTTTGGGCGCTGCCTCCTTGCTTGATAACTCACTATCTGATTCAAGAAGACTGAGAGAATGAAGAGTAGCCTGCCTGAACACAAGACCATAACTATGAAGATTGGCCTCATCAAGTGGTGGGAAGTGCGAATGGAGATTGGCCTTTTGCCTAGTCTTCGCCCTTCTTCTTATCTATCTATGATCCCTGCCTCTCGTAGGAGACTCAATCTTTTGACATCGATGATGCATCTAAATTCATTATTTAGGTTGTAGAGTTCTCTCTTTATAAAAGCAGTAGATTGGCCTGAATTGCACATTTATGTATCTTCTTTTCCTTGCTTTGATAGCGGCGGATGTAGGAAAATACTAGCTTAGCTTTTGACTCCTTGCTTGTGCATCGACTTATTTGAGTTAATCTCCGATAACATTTGCTCCAAAGCTATTGCTAGCCCAGGAGGGTGAGGGTTAGAAAGTTTCAAGCATCTATACCATTCCCTAGCATAACCCACCCAATTTATTATGGCCATTCAGGTTTTATACATGTCATGGGTTTGGAATAGGTCAAAATAATACTCAAAATCCGAAATCCATTCAGTCACATTATTCCCATTAAAAGTTGGCAAATCAAACCGAGGCAAGTTCCCTTTATACCCTTGGTTACCCATTTCTTGATTTCTTGTATCCCTGACTCTCCTGTTATCTTCATTCAAGAGGGGTTCTTCCGGATGGTAATTGAAAGCAGTGTCTCAATTCCTACGTGTCCCAATGCTATGAGTTTGTGCCATACCAGCAGCTTGACTGGTACCATTCCTCCTACCAGCAGATGCTGAATTGCTTCCTTTCCCAATTTCAGGTGGTTGAGTACCAGATCTACGTTTTTCAGCTAATAACCAAGGAAATGACGGCCTATCAAGGAAGGGGGTTGAGTTGGGGCAGTTCTTCCTCATTCTCCGTTGCAGGTAACGTTCCGAAATTTGCTCTTAGCTTTGTGTAGCTCAGAGCTGGGTAACTGTGGTGTAGAGAGAATATTCTCATGCTTTTTGGGGTTGCATAGTGGTGGGTCTTCCTTCTGGTCTAAGGTGGTATGCATGATGTTATCAATTTGGCGGTCCGGTTTCATTCACTAATTGAGAGTTCAAGATCACCTCTGTTCCGCGGCTCTCTGCTTGATAGCATTCATATCTCAAGGTGCGTGCAACAATTCTAAGACCGACGCCTACCAATTAATATTAGGTGCTCCTCGCTGATGTCCGGTGGGAGATCTCACATAATAAGTCCACTCTTATGTGGCATTTTCGCACTTACTTTTTGAACCTGTGTTCAGCATAGACATAGCTATCTTGTTCTACTATACTAGATGACTTTCTCTTTTTAGCCTTTCAGTGCTACGCCCTATGTTTTACCGAGATACTAGACGGAGAAGGTTACCGGCCACTACGACCCCATTTCGGGGCGCTACTGTAGAGCACTTTGGGCCTCCCATTCTTCTTTCGTGTCGCAAAGAGGAACACCTACAGACAACTAGATATGAGTCACTATATACGATAAAAGTAAGATAGCTATATGCTTAACACACATGCCCTTGACAGAGTATTTCCCACAGTCGAGTTTAGTCAGAGGAGGGCTTTTCTTTCAACGTGAAAGTTGATCAGGTAAGGCGGCATGGCATTTATATCTAGATTTGCATTCTCACTCTCTCAAAACACTTTAGAAATCCCCCCCCTCTGCAACAATCTGCATAGGGGCGAAGAAATCTTGGAGAAATCCTTGAGAAATCTTCGAGAGAATCCTGCATGCCCTAAGAAACTTCTAACATCCTTCACATTGGTTGGTGGTGGGAGCTTTTCAATCACTTAAACCTTGGCTCTGTAACCCTAGATGCCCCTTGCACTGACGATGCGTCCGGGAATGGGAGAGTTTCAACCTATATTCTATAGTAGCTTGCTAGGTTAGTAAGCATAGTTTCCTGCTCTGTCTTTTGAATTTGTCCATTATTCTGAGTTAGTGCTTTGTCTAGCTGCTTGCTTTCTCTTATTAGTGCCTTCTTTTTATCAGTTGGAGTTGGTATTTCTGGTTTTTGCAACATGAACTCGGTATAGAAACGATACAGATCAGAAGAGCTCGCTAAATCTAAGGCACAAATGCTCAAGAATCAACCAAGGAATCAATCTCATTACTCTTTCTTTGAGCCGATAGCTCCCTTCTTTAGCCACGTTCGTTCGCGCCTTTGAGGATCGACTCGTTTTAACTAATCTTTCGATAATATTAACTAACAACATACACGACTACTCTTCCGACTTAGGCGATTCCAGAATCTGCGCCTTTGAAGATAATTGACTAGCAACAGTGGTGGGAGCAGGTAGAAAAGCTCTATATGTTCAATCTTTCTTTGTCTGTTGGTTCTTATTCAAGCAATCCTTCATGGGCGGGCAATTAGTATATTCTCTGTCAGCCTTATACCGAGCCGGGGTTGATGAAAGATCACAAGATAGATACCCTATAGAGTCAAAAAGAAATTTGCTTCACAGTCCTAGGCGGCGCACTAGACTAGAAAAGATAGCACAGGTTTAAGTATAAGCTTCACCATAGCCAATTCACAATTTCTGGATCGATCACCCGTGGAAGAAATAGGCCACACGATCTCTAGCTTTTAGGCCACCGCCTCTTTCTTATGGTTGGTCCGTTTAGCCATTCCTCCATCCAGCACATCTATGGTCGGTTTCGATTGAGCAGCTAGGTATTGCACCTTCACGTTTCCGCCCGTCCCCCTTACTTCTTGCATAGGTAGGGGCTTTCAGCACTGCCAATTGTTCCGTTCTTGCATTCATTCTTTAATGAAGTTATTGGTGAGTCACCGGCGCGCCCCCCATGGTGGGACAAGTTCCCCATAATTTAGGAGAGTTGTTGTCGACATTGGCTTAGCGCAATAGTCTTTGATCTGGGATACGGATTTCGGAGGGGAGTCACTTCCGAGTCGTCCAGCTGGCAACATGGCGAATGTCAGGCTGTGAATGTATCAAAATCACACCATGACTCACGAGTTCTGAAAAGTATTACACACTTCAACAAGAAGTGGTCAAGCCTGACTTAATACATCAAAATATACCTCGCCACTCTCGTTCCTCAGGAACGTATCCGTCCCTCTTAGCTCCATGTACCGATTTCCGTGCCTTAAAACCACCTCAACCTTATGTAGGTTCAAGGTCATAACTGACGATTTAGACTAATAAATATAGAAGTCCTGGGGTTCCTGTGCTGGCTCCCCTTCCCGGACCCTGTTTTTAGCAGTTGCATTGGGCTTCGAACAAGCATAAACAATTCTTCCATTCGCCTACAGCTCGCAACAAGTATATAAGTGAAGTTAAGGACTGGTCCCTCACTCCAACTCAAATAAGGTGATGTTCATTTCATTGGTGATGCTAGGCAAGCTGTCTCCTTGTTCTATTGTGTATCCGGGAATCTCTAACTCAAATCAGAGTTCTAATCCATACTCGGCTCGGCGGGGCGTAGAGTAGAGGTAATGAACTAACTCCAGTAGTTAGAAAAGTCGGATTGAAAAACACAGCTATATGATCTTCTTCAAAGCAATAGGAAACCACGCACAGATGCTCGGAATTCAGACCGTATCTCCTTTTCGTGTACCTGTTATGATCTTAGCCTCTACCACCCAATTTGACAACTGGGTTATGACCATCCTTTTTCCTTTACATAGTATGAAACTTTGGTGAATGCTCCGCATGAGCATAACAGGGGCACCAACTTTCAGTTCGAGTGCATCAGCATAGTTTTGAGCTCTTTCCTGTGCTATGACTAAACCCTAAGCTTATGAATCGCTGTCTTTCTTTGAGATACGCATAAAGAGGCTCAATAGATGAGGAAGGTGGGGATTGTGAAAACTTGATAATGGTAGTTTTTGATCATCATCTGAAAGACCTTTGCTTCTTTGGCAGGTTTCTGAACGAGTACTTGGATAAGGCCAGTAGGATAGACAAGGCATTACTCTAGCATCAACTATTAATTCTTGCCTAGGCGACTTCCTATTTTTTTGATTTCTTTCATCTTTATACTTCTCATTGCTCGATATAACTAGTACTGTATCAGAGGCCAGGGGCCGGCCGGCCGTGCCGCCAGCTATTTTGACCAGGTAGTGTAGATGTGAGTAAGGTGGTTTTACCGAATGTTCTCGACAATCTGCATGCTGGCTTTTCCCTTCTACGCTTGGAAGGATTTACTAGCCCACGTAGTCACATAGATCTTAAGCCTTTCATTTAGTCTTCTAGTCCACAGACCGAAAAGCCTTTCCTTTGACTCCATTCCAAAGACTTTTTTTTTATGAAATCAATTCCAAAATTACATGGAATAATATATATATATCTATATATGAGGTCGCTTCGCCCCTTCACTGCCAACCTTACCTCATCTGCCCACGAGTTTCTGCTGTAAGCAGGCACAAGCACAAAAGCAAAGTCATAAGAGGAGAAAGAAGTCAATCTATGGGTCTTGCCTTGATTAGTCTTACCCAAATCCTACTTCACAATGCGGAAGAACAATGAGAAGTGAGACCAGCAGCCTATAGATGCAAGCCGGAAGAAGCCAAAGAGTTACAAAAGCAAGTATCCGAGTTGATGGAGAAAGGCTTTGTTAGAGAATCCATGAGTCCTTGTGCCGTTCCTACACTTTTGGTACCAAAGAAGGATGGTTCTCTGCGGATGTGTGTTGATAGTAGAGCCATCAACAAGATCACCAGAAAATATCGTTATCCCATCCCGAGACTCGATGATATGCTAGATGAGTTACATGGAGCTCAAATCTTTGAGGCTATCACCAGATTCGTATAAAGGAGGGAGATGAATGGAAAACTAATAAAAGACAAAGTTTGGACTGACTCTATGAGTGGACTGTTATTCCATTTGGCTTGTCTAATGCTCCTAGTACTTTTAGCCTGAGACAGGCTGACAACACTATCACTGATGAGAAATAATACTTTACCGCACTGAAACTTTAAGACCTCATATGCACGAGTAGACACTTGAGCTAAAGCACTAATACGTACTAAAGCTCAATTCTGGACTTTTTACTTCACATTACGAAAGTCATATACTCACCACTGATTAGAGAACTCATATCATGACCTTACACACTCCCACTACCATAAGACACACATGAATACTTATACCATACAACAAGGCACCTCAACACTAGTATTAGATACTCTCATTAGCACACAATGCACAATACACCTTCCATATTTTCATTTACATAAATAAAGATGATTATGAGTTCTTAGACATAACACTGACAACCATGATTAACAAACTACTAATGACACTGGATACTATATATCAATACACATTAAACACATAGTAATATATGACTTTGAACTAATTCACTTTACTCACTAGCAATCAACTACTATTCATAAATTATCATACTAGGGAATAGAAACAACTGATAGACACAGGAATAGACACAATATTAGATATGATTGAGCAATACAAATGAAATGACAGATACTTGACTCAAAAGAATACTTATACTTACTAGCTTGATTAAGAAATTGAACCATACACATATCCACTTATGAACTAACCCCTAGGCACTTTAGCTATACCCTAATACTTGCGACATCCAACCAATAGCGGGAACTTGAGCCTTATTCCCTTACAGGCTGAGAAATATAATACAAACGATTCGGACTAGAATCCTTTTGCGGGCTACGGTATCAACAGAGCGGGGTTGAGTATCTCCAACATGGAGAATGAAACTGGCATAAATGAGGACTCCGATGAGAAAATACTTCCTTTCAGATACTCTATTATTCCTACTTACTCTTTTTTTATATGCCTACACATAACAGACATCTCATTACCACGATTAACAATTGAATTATCCGATTGTGTTATGCTTAACAAAAACTAAGATGGGCACTAAAATTGACATGCTTTACATGATCCTAACAGATCACAAGTTGTGACACCTTCTAACAGGGTAATTCAGACGGTAACCGAACAATGATACTTGGGACACATAGGAAAGCCTCAGACCTTCTATGGAGTGGGCAACGGCGGTGAATAAGCCGAGGACAGGGGGATCCCTTGAACTCAAAACAAGCTAGAAGAAGCTGCTTGAAACCTATTCTGATCACAAACCTACTAAGAAATTAGACTCCATTGCAATGATTAGAACAGTTTCGCACTTCTAAATAGTTATCCAAGGGGATTGAGATTGTGACTTGGGAGACTATTCCCATATGGTACCTCAGTCTAGTGACCTACAACTTCGAAAGTAGTTCGCAAATTTCACTCGAACTGAAAGTGCGGTCCAGCGATGATATACTATACTGGCTTGATATTGCTTAGGCTTCTAAGTTCTACACCTGATTATGCTACATGCATTAACACAGGTACAGACTGAAGGAGATGGATATCGAAATATTGCTTTAGATTCGGAGATAGAGATTAAGGAATGATTGATCAACACTTCAACCTCACTTGACTCAAAACTCTTACAAATTCAGACTTTACTAGATTCATTACACACCTGAGACAACTTATCAACTCACTAATCTGAGCGGATTACACACTCACAAGAAAAAAAGGTTACTTTGTTATAACCTTTCTTCCAGAGCAGTAAGTCTATAAGGCCATAGATGGTGTTTAGTAAACTATCTTTGTTGGCCGGATCTAGCGAAAGCTGCCTCAGCTGAGTGAAGATCCGACTTATCTCGGTCTTTTATTACTAACATTTGAAGGAAGAGTAAGGGAATAGAATTTTTTTCTAACGTCTTGAAGAAATGGGCTTTCTTTGAATGGATATCTTTTATAAAAAAATCATATATTTACATATGAGGTAGACTTTGTTCGTCTTACTCTTGACGGATACTTTGGTGGTCTTCCTCTTTGACACTTATTTACTTTCACTAAATCTAAAACAACCTTTACCACCATACTTTCTAATACACAGAACCCTCACAACTTCACTCATTACTATGAAACTAACAACCTCACACAGAGAACATACTAACTTAACACACTCAGACTAAAAAGTATACACTCTTTCACTGGACCCAGTCGTGCTCTACACTTGAGGTAGATGTCTGTCGGTGATGAGACACTACAAGTGAGAGAATAGACGAGTCAAACACATGGCTCTCTAATACTACACTGACACGCACTCTTGACTCAGCCCTTGGTCAACTGTTGCTTGGTGTTATATGCACTGCCCCAGTAGTCCTATTAGATACATGCTAAACTTCTGTAGAGAAGCAGCCTCTCACACATGCTTGACACCACTCATAAGCTGTATTTTCTACATGCTTAACACAAGTATGCCTTCGATTACAAGTGCAATCCTAATTGGAGTCAAGGTTTGACGCCTTAGCAGCTTCTATCTTGACCTATCTTCCTATTATTATTCCGAGAGGAGATGAAGACAGGGAACTATTAGGTACAGACGGACGTAATCCACACTTTGAACGTGGTGACACTAATCCTAAGACTGAAATAGAAACTGGACTTCCTCATTAACTTGATTCTTATTTCGGAGATATAAACACGTCTAACACTAATGGAGTAATCCTACAGCTGAGATTGCCTCTTCTACACTCTGGAATAAGAAATACTAACCTGATTACTACACTCAGAGATTGATAGACAAACTGATATAACTCTTGAGATTGACACTAGGCAAACTGAGCTATTTGAATCTATTTCCACTCTGGAGATTAGCGATTCAGAAGTTTATGGAATTCATTACACTAAAACAACTTCTTCAAATTGTTAACGAAAACGGCCCTTCGGGACATGCAGTAAAGCAGTAAGTGAAGTGCAGTGGCAAGTATGTAGTATACAGTCATTGTAATGAAGGTCTATTGTCGTAAGCTTTAATAGCTCGGGTTGGATCCTGAGAAAGCATCGTTCTATATCGTGGGTTGGAATTCATTTCATAGATAACTTAGAATGTTACTTTGTCTGAGGACGAGCTTGTAATAAAAGTGACTCAACCTGCGTTGGAATGCTCATAAGATGAATGTAAAGGAAACCCAACAAAGAGAAGAGATTCCCATCTTTGGGCATAAAGGCTTAATTGCCTAAGCGCCCTTGCAGGAAGCATCCAATCGAAGATTGCCATTCATAACGGTCTGACCATTCCCACGAGCAGAGAGATCCGAAGCAAGTAGGCTCTTTTATGGGGTTGTTCTATAGTAAGCTGCTCTACACTCGAATTCGCTGCTTTATTAAAAAAACAAGTATGACCACGTGTTTGACATGTCTTTTGGACCTTTTTAGTTTCTTTTTGGAGTTTGCATTCATTAGATTGCTTTGCCGTTTTCTTTTGCGAAATCCATGAATATCCTCTATAGGTTTATTAGGGTTTCTTCCCCCTAGTCTTATCTTTGCATATGATCTGTGCCCAAAAGAGTAAGGCATCTGCGCCCGGTTTAGCTAGGTGGTCAGAGCGGTGCATCCATAGCAGCCTTGTTATCTGATATCCGAATTTGAGTTGCTTATAGGATTCAAAACAACCAATAAGAATAGAAAGCTGTGTATGAGGCGGTAGCATTACAAAGTAGCTGTGCAATTGTTAATTCCGGCTTTCGCCTATCAGTTTTCCAGTAAGCTAGAAGCTTTCATTGCAGTTATCGGGTTCAAGAGTCAAAGGCAGAATAACAATAATACCCTATGGCATTTGATACTGGATGCGTTCAGGTAACCAAAATGAATGACAAAGTGCTCGTGAGTGTAGCTTGTAACTCTTGAAATGGAGGACCCAATATCAATCTTCTGTTCATTCAAAAGCATCTTTTACTTCGTCGTGTACTTGGACCTTCTGGACTTGATCTGCATATTTTACACCTTCTTCTTGATAGATATAATATTCAACATCCTTGCTCTTTGTTGTTTATAATGCATTAATAAAGAGTGAAATTAAATCTCACTTTTCAATTCATATGATATTTTCAAGATTTGATGAGAGCATGTTGCTAGTAGCTGCAATCTGTATTTTTTTCTATTGATTCCTCATCTTATTAGTTAATTGGGAGATTGAAACAACTTTCAATTAGGAAATTCCTATAAGAAAAAGTACGTGGTATTAGGCAGAATTGAAGGCGTGCACCTTTTAGAAGGTTCATATATACATACATAGGGCGATTTGGTCCGCGTCCTATGTGCCTCTCTACATCTCTTTTCTTCCATTATTATAACTATATCACAGCGTATACTAAACACAAGGGTTTCTTCTGTTTAATGATTAGCTACTAAACAGTCCTTTTGACTAATGATAAGTGATCGTATTTCTGATTACATCAGAAAGTGCAGTATTTATAATGACTAATTGAAGAGGAAAATATAAAAAGGAACAAAAAGGTATAATAAGTATATACTGAATTCCTATTTGAACATAAAGAGTTAATATTGAAAATCGACTTCTCGGTCTTGAATTTTTCTACTAGGTGTAGTGAGAAAATGAATGCCTACGTTGTTCACAAAGTTTGTAACTTTTTATCACTTCATATCACTTCGTTATGGGAAAATCCGTATCTCCTGGCGCTGCTATTGTTGGTGCTAAAGCCCTTCCTCGGAAGCTCGACTCGCCACTCTGTTCGTGAACTACTCTCTCCACTTCTTGGAGAATCGGGTTCAACCTGCGCGGAGGTTCCACTGAAGAGCAGTTTTCATCCTCCAGATGTATACGGTGCATGCAAACAGAAGGGCTGATCCCTTTGATATCGTCGATTGAATAAAAAATGGCTTTTCTGTGCAGCCTGAGCTTCTCCAGCAAGCTCTGAGTCTGCTGTTCATCCAAATCTGCACTAATGATGACAGGAAAAGTATCATCTGGTCCAAGGAACGCATACCTGAGTTTAGGTGGCAGTGGTTCTCAATTTTCGGCTTGGTCTCAGGTGCGGGATGCACTGTAGTTGAAATTTATGCTACCTGCTCGGTTGCAGTTGCATCCAACTCGGGAAAAATCGGTTCTTGCTTGAATTTGTCCTGATCCTGCTCAAACAGTTGTGCAATCTCAAGGACTTCTTGCTCTTCCAGCTTGTCCTGAGGATCGTGATTCTCCAGGAATTTCTGCAGTGGGGCTCTCGGGAGATATTTCGAAAGTGTGCTTTCAATCATTTCTTCCTGAACTTATAACCTGCGACAGGAAATGTCATGAGGGGGATATTTCATCATTTTTTTCAGGTTAAATTAAACCTTCTTCTCTCCAACACTCAGCGTTAGCTTTCCATTCTGCACATCAATGACAGCGCCGGCTGTAGCCAAGAATGGCCTTCCTAGAATGATTGGGATCTGGGTGTCAACTTCCATTTATACCACCACAAAGTCGACAGGTATGTAGAATCCTCCGACCTGAATTGGCACGTCCCCCAGAATTCTGGTTGGATATCTCACCGTACGGTCAGCTAGTTGAAGTGTCATCTTTGTGCTCTTGAGTTCACCTACACCTATCTTTTAAAAAAAGGAAAGTGGAAAAAAACTTACACTTGCACCTAAATCACATAAAGCTTTATCACAAGTCATCTTTCCTACACGGCACGGGATAGAGAAACTACCCAGATCTTTAATTTTTTGGGGCAACTTATTTTTAATTAGGGTACGACATTCTTGGGTCAATGCTACCGAACCCTCCTCCTATTTTTTCCTTTTGGTTGATAAAATTGATTTTCAGAACTTGGCATACTGGGCATATGAGCAATCACATCAGTAAATGGCATTTCAAGCTTCAGACTCTTTAAGACATCTAAAAACTTACTGAACTGCTTGTCAAGTTTTTCCCTAGCCAACCTTTGCTTTGTGGAAAAGGGACAGGTTCTCGGTAAACTGGTGGTGCAGTGCGCCTTGGAAAAGGTTCGGTTCGGGTTGCCTCTTAGGGTGCCTTCTCAACTGCGATCTCCTCATCAACTTTCTCAGGTTGTTCAGGTTGTGGCTCAGCACGCTTCATCGGTTGAACTTCCTCCAGTAGTTTCCCGCTTCAAAGTTCAATTGCCTTGACCTCGCTGCGAGGGTTAGCCTCTGGTTGTGCTGGAAACTTTCCCTGAATTCGGGTTGGCGCGGCCTGCTGTGCTATCTGAACTTCTAGCATTTTGGTTTGTTCCGATAGGCGAAAAATTTGGGTTGCCAGATCCTTGATCCCTTACTAAAAATTCGAGTTCAACTTGGGTCAGATCGGGCGAGGAACAGATGCTTAAAGAACCGAACGACTTGATTCTTTATCTTGTTAGTAAATGGGTATTTCAGCGCGTACCTCCAATACGAGTCCACGTGCTCGTTCATCACAGCAAGGAAGGAGTGCAGGTTTTGAGGCAGCCCGCGCGCTTCCATCTGTGCCCGGATCTTCTGAGATGTGAGGCGTCGACTCCACTTTTCGGGTGACTCGTATTTTGCCCAAAGGCGATAAGAAGACAAGCAGACCCAAAATCTAAAGCCGGCTTTGTGCTTAATGTAGAAGGCGTACTCCAGCCAAAATTCCACCCCGGGGTTTGAGCTTATGCTGGCCATTGATGAACTTGAGAGCTTCGTGGTGGAGCAGGGTTTGCAAAAGGATTTCGTGTTAAGAAACTCTCTGTAGATTGCTCTCCTTTATCCATGGACGGACCTCCCGGGGGCCCTTATGGAGCCGTAGCAATATCGCTACGTTATCCAGAAGTACCTATCGGGGTACTTATAAGGCTTAATGGTGCAGGTTTTAGAAAAATCTCCAAACCTCTGTCGCAACTTTCCAAGCGTTATGCAAGGTTGGTTTCCATGGTAACTCGGTATAAACTTCCTCTCACCTTTTTGTTAGGTCGAGTTTGCCCGTTTAACCCTTATCTGGCCGGGTGAAATTATTCAAAATGTATGACTCCCCTATCGACACAAGTCCTACCCTCCTCTTTCTCTCTCTCAAACCGGATATGCTCGGCAGCTTTTTGACCGCTTTCAACTTATGTCATGCATGCTGCTATCCCACTTGCTGTTAAGGTAAGGACTTCTTGGCACAGCATCGCGACTCCTATCAGCAACTAAAGAGGGACTTATTGCCACAATAGCACCATGAGTACCACGAGACTCAGCTTTACGCGGAGTAGCGTAAAGATTGACAATAACAAATAAGAACCACGAGTCGTGATGTCGTTTCCCACCCAAGAAAGCTATCAGATTTCTGTGATTTCCTTGTTGTATCTCTGGTATTAGCTAGACAAGAATCAGATTAAAAGTAAGATACCAGATTCGTAACAAGGTAGACAGAATACAAGAAGTGACGTCGGTTTCCTCCTTTTAGTAAGTAGCAAGCGCAGGAAAAGTAAGCTCCTTTTCAAGCCTTCTTTTTCGTAACCTTTGATTAGTTCCTTAGATGCCCCTTGCCAAAATGCCGCTTCCAGGCTTGGGGTTACATCATCCATACCTTCGAAATACTTGCGTTTTGGTGAGTAGTCGAGCAATTCAAACGCACGCGCCTCGCTAACTTCGGCCAATATGTAGGAGCAAACAGAAAAACCGAACTTAACATAAACCGGTGCAATTTCCGAAAGCAGCTGACATAAAGTCCGGTTCTCAAATTTGCTTAATGCTCGTTCTTGATTTATAACCCCAACATACTCGCCCTATTTGCCTTTGTTCATTGAATATTGTCTATATTATGACTGGCTACTTCAATGGATGGGTGGGTGTTGACCCCTGAAAATACACGAAATACTCATGGAATATTTGTGCTATTTCATAAGATGAAATTCTTGAGACCTACACAGTGATTTTGACATCCTCCTCCACGTGGGCCGCATAGTTTCAAATGAGGTGACCCATATTCGAGTTCAAATAAGATCGTGGAGTTAGGGAATTATATAAAATATTTCTAATGATAGGATAAAATGAAACCTTATTTTCTAAGAATAAGTTCACGGGTTTTTCCACATAAAATAATCGAGTACTTTTTTTCCGGCAGAATCAAAATGTTGAAGTCAAACCACCAGAAGACTCTTTAACTACTCCTTTCGGAATCCCGGAGAAAATGGTGAAAGCGAAGACCCCAACCCCAATAAAGTATTTTTCTTTTCCCTAGCTAGTTCAGAGAAAGAGGCAGCTAAGGAAAAAGTCTTCACTCACTATAGTATAATCTCTTCCAGTTCAGTTTATAGGCTCGCGTAATACTGGAGCGAGCGATAGAGCGGCGGGTTTATTTTCAATCGGATTTTCGGGATGGCTTTGGTTACACGAAGTAAGAGCTCTAGCTTTTTCTCTACATCAGAAAGCTAAAGCTTTCCTCCTTGGTTGGAAAGACTGTGGTTACTATACATGGATATGCCATCAGGACCAGATTCTAATATCCCCATTCTGAAAATCGAACATGGTATCAGAGCCTTACAGAAGGTTCTGCACCAGTTTTCTTCCCGTCTTCCCCCATATAGGAGAGCTTATGGAGTATAACTATGATGATCTCCAACCCGGTGCTTCTAAGAGAGGACTGGTGGCGGAGCAGTTCCTCCATTGCATTCGCCAATAAAAGCACACCTGCATTCATCACATCGTTGTTTTGTATTCTATCTCAGTCCTTTTGTCTCTTTATTAGGCTAGGCGGCGAAGGCTAGGCTGGTAGTACGATCAGGAATATCTGGACATGGCCTTGGTGCGGAAAGTTATCCCTGACTTAACTCTTCATAGGAGAAGGTAGGAGTGGAATACGTGCTTTGGTCAGGCACATCTCACTAGATAGATTCCCGTACACATTGGCATTGACAGCTTCCTACTTTAAAGTAACGACTACTAAAAAAGAAATTCATTTAGTATAAAATACATTTCAAATAAAGTGTTGCAGCCGACTTGAGTGAACAAGGAAGGGCTACGAAAACCCATGCAGTAATGTGGCTGTAAGCAGCCCGCTATCTCCAAGCCGCCATTCTTCTTATACATACATGCAACTCACTAATGAGCCCACCTCTCTCTCGCTGCTAGTAATGTGCCTATAACACGGATTAATATCTCCCCTCAGAACATAATAAAAGAGGAGGGAATTCGCCTGAGCTTACGCTGCCTATACCACAGTGGTGAAAAGAAGGAACAGGTGTGAGCTGCAATGCCACTAAAGAAATCAGACTAATTGAAAGCGGCGGGTATCTCTAATAGAACCCGGAACTGGCAAAGAGGAAAGCGTCAGCTTTACTGTAGAACAGGGGAGGAAAGCTCCGCTTTACGGGGGCCTGCCGATGCGCCATGGCTGGGGGTACAGGGGGGACAGAGAGTAAGAAGGAGGAAGGAGAAGATGCACCCAATGAGGAATGATGGTGGGTATGATGTCCTCCCTGTCTGCTTTTTGGGGGAGAACTTGAAACTCCACTATTTACGAGTTTATTCGCATTCACCTCTTGCTTATATTCTCGTATATAGAGAGAACTCGAGTGTAATGCGGAAAATTCTTGCATTCCGATTCGATCTGATATTCTACTATAGAATTCAAGAAATGATTTACCCATACTCATGTCCCTTTGCCAGTGTGAGCTGCTGGGACTGCCCATCCTGCGGAGTCCGACGACCTTCTTTATTCAGCGTGGCCCGCTTCGAAAGTAGGCATTCATTGACGAGGCCTAAGTACTCCCGGCATCCAAGCAAAGAGAGAATCGAGATAGTCTAGTTCAGTATAGTCTAGTGAAGGAAGGGAGGGAGCAGCTTCAATAGCTTTGGCTTTGAAAACTCTTGGTCAAAAGAAAGGAGATTGGGCTGGGACGGAAACTCTATTCGTCAACTATGATCAAAAAGAGTGGGCTGCGGGCTGCTTCTTCGAAAAACTCTTCTACTCTGCTGCGCTTTCAGTGAAGCTTCCTTCGCCACATTACTTACTCACTACTCGCTTAGCTAGCTAGGGCTACTGACTAATGGGATCCAGGAATCGTAGCAAATCAATCTGTTGATGAGAGTTTCATCGAGAAATCTTTGACTGGGCATTCGGCCCGGCTCGGTCGGTGGAAACAAGAGAATTGACCTACCAATCTGAATTGAGAGGCGGATGTGAAGTACAAGAGACAGGAGAAAGGAATGGGGATTCCGCTTCAGCCAAAGAGAAAATACCATAGCATAGGGGACTACTCTGACTCTTTGAATCGGGGACTGGCGCATTAGGGTCTCCCTCTACCTATAAAAAGAAAAGATCATTACGCTCGCTGGACAGAAAGGATTGAAAGGAGAAAGAGGACCGGCACAGAATAAGCGTTAACAGAATCTTCAGTAATAGTAAGTGGTCAAAGGGTAGGCTGGAAGAGGCTAGATACTCGTGCAAGAGGCAGGTAACTTCAAAACATACTATTGGCTGGCCGTGGTAAATAAAGAAAAGGGTCCGCGAGATAAAAAGAAGATGGTCAGCGTTCATAAAATGACATGGCTGTTCACGGGTCAAAAAATTGACTCCACAGAAAGGGAAACCGCTCTTTTTTCCCACAAAATGAGCATTTAGTAAATCACCTGGCTCATAAGCTACCGCTTCCTTTCGTTATCTTGAAACATAAACACAACACGCCCTTTCAATTAGAGCGAGCTTAGTGCGCAAGCGGAGGTGACTGACTCTTCTCATCGGGACCGGCTCTGCTGGTCTAGTTTTTAGTGCTTGTTTGCAGCTACTCGATCGATCTACTATTTACACTCGAGTCGGAAACTTGGTAAGGCAGGCTGGTCACATTTGTAAACAATAGAATCGCCGTCCTCAAAAAGAATTTTAGCATTGGATGGTCGGGACTTAGAAATGAATGTTAAACTGGCAGCAGGCGCATCAAAGAAAGAAATCTGAGAGGGGAGGTGGACTCGCTTCAAAGAGTTTAATGACCACTGGGATGGGACACCTACTAGCGAATCACAAACACTATTAAGTAGAAGAGGAAAGATTGAATTAACGCCTCACTATACTCATGAAAAAAAGAAAATAGAATGGGATCATCGAAAACTGGCTTTAGCTAGCTTGGAAACAAAAGGTCGCAGGCACATCGTTTTTCAATTCAAAGAAGCTCGCCGCTACTAAGCTATACTAGAGGCTCTAAAGGTCTTACTTTACTGAAAGAGTACTCCTATTATGGGTGGACCCGCTCTACGTAATGAAGCCTAATTGGATAGCAGGACTTGCGAAGTACCCAGGCAGGATAGTAAGCTACTCATAAGGTTTTTAGGGAATGGCGTTTGGACTCCTTTAGTTTCAAGTCTATGCCTCCAACCATGTTACAAGTGCCCAAGTCTAGGTTCTTCCAAGAGTTCAGACAGGGGATAGGGTATTTACCGGCTCACTCTCATCCTCATTATCATGACCACTTTGTTGAGGACCCGCTAGCATTTTAGGTGCAACACTAGTCTCAACATGCTCCTCCACATGTCTTTCATCACTTTGCTCTTTCTCATGATTTTCCATGAACATCACATCTTCGCGGAATATGACATCTCGGCTTCTAATGGTCTTCTTCTCAATAGGATCCCAAACCCTATAGCCCAAATCATCACCGCCATAGCCAACAAATGCACACCTCCGTGACTTGACATCAAGCTTATTTCTCTTCACATTAGGAATCTTCACATAAGCCTCGCATCCAAAAATTCGTAAATGGCCATAAGAGATCTTCTTGCCACTCCATACGACTTCCGGTATGCCACCGTCCAATGCCACACTAGGTGATCGGTTTATTAGGTAAACCGCCGTGTTAGCCGCCTCGGCCCAAAATGATTTTTGAAGACCCGAGTGAGACAACATACTTCTAATCCTCTCCACAAGGGTCCGGTTCATCCTCTCAATGACCCCATTTTCTTGTGGAGTGTATGGAACCGTCTTCACTCTCCGAATGCCATTTCTCGCACAAAAATTGTCAAAATCATTAGAGCAAAATTCACCACCATTATCGGTTTGTAAACACTTAATGGATTTTTCACTCTCTTTTTCAACACGTGATTTAAAGTTCTTAATGGTTTCAAGAACTTGATCTTTTGAGGCTAAGGGATAAATCCAACACTTCCTAGAAAAATCATCTAAGAAAGTAACAAAATAACTAGCACCACCAAGGGATTTGACATTAACTGGACCACACACATTGGAATAAACCAATTCCAATGGTTTCACCTTCTATGGGACTCATTCCTCTTCAAATTCACTCTCTTTTGTTTTCCCATTACACAATTAACACAAAATTCAAGAGATGAACAATCAAAAGAAGGAATAGAATTTTCACTTTGTAACACTTTCATACCTCTTTCACTTAGATGACCAAGTCGGTTGTGCCACATGTGCATATCTCCATGCTCACTTGCCACGGCTACAACGCCTTTTCGAGGCGCTCCATTAAGAGTGTACAAACTCCCATCTTTGTGTCCTTTCATCAATGGCATGCAACCCTTTGAGACTTTCCATGATCCCTATCCCTCACCAAAAGATACAAAAAATCCGCCATCATCAAGTTGACCCACCGAGATGAGATTCTTGGTTATCTTCGGAACATACCTCACATTGCTCAACTTACATCGCCTTCCATTAGCTTGCTCAAGCTCAACATCACCAACTCCAAGAATTTGACATGGCCGACTATCACCAAGATAGACATTCCCACCATCTATATCCTTGTAGTTGACAAAATAAGAACGATCCGAGCATATGTGGAATGATGCACCCGAATCCAATACCCAAACATCCATGTTCTCCTTCTCGGAACTTGTCACACTTAGAGTCACCGCATCTCCAATCTCATCGGAAACTATATACGCTTCACCATCTTGCTTCTTCTCTTTTTGCTTGCCTTTCAAGAGAGGACAATCTCTCTTCAAGTGACCTTCATTCTTGCAATGCCAACAAGAAAATTTCCGGCCTTTAGACTTTGATCTTCCCTTGCCTTGGGATCCACCCTTCTTACCCGAGGAATTGCCCCTAGTCGCCGGCCGCCCCCTATCAACCGTCAATGCCTCACTAGGCCCGGTTTCCAATTGGGTAGTAGCCTCTTCCTAGTTTCCTCATTCATCAATGAAGCAACAACATCACTCAATTTGAATTTGTTGCCCATTGTATTTGCAACGGTAGTCACAAGAGTATCCCAACTTGTAGGTAAAGAACTCAAAAGTAGCAAGCACAAAACCTCTTCATCAAGGTTCACCTTCAAGGACTTCAATTGAGCCGCAATAGAGTTGAACTCACTTACATGCGTTCTCATTGATATGCCCTCCTTCATTTTCAATAGAGAAATAACCGCTTCATAGCATGCATCTTGTTTACACCCGAAGGTTGCTCATATGATCGCTCCAATGTGGTCCAAAGCTCATGAGCGGTCTTACATTGATAGACATCAAACAAGATAGATGGTGAAATACACGGCCTTATAGCCGCCAAACACTTCCGATCTAGCAACTCCCATTCATGATCCTCCATATGCATAGGTTGTGCACCCGGTCCCATCAATGGTAAATCCAAATCTCTTACCACCAAGTAATCTTGCATTAGCATTTTCCAAATTGCCCCTTGATACCCTTCAGCTAATTCGTCTTTGACTATTGCTGCATCCACTACTTTCCATAACATTCCTGGGCGGCTTAGCTCAAATAGTGCGTGGAAGACCACACTCTTTGCTTTCTTCTTTCCAACACTGCTTTTTTCCCCATCTGTTCAGATGCGATCACTATACGAGAACAGCAGAAAACGCTTTATATTTCATCTCTTTCTTAAGAAAAGTTCTATTGGTTAGTTTAGCAGAGCAGATAGAAAGAAAACAATATTAAGAGCAGACAAGCTTTTGTTCATTTTAGTGGAATCTTGTAAACCAAGTGAATGTTTAGCGTTAACACTTTTTTCTGATGCAGACGAGGTTGAGAATTGTTTTACGGATGAGATCATGAAAGAGTATGTAGTACTCATGGAACTCAAAGAGTTTTTTCTTTTCCCCAGGAATAGGCTTTTTCCCGTGCTGCTTTGTTTCTTACCCAAAGGAGGGACAAGCAGATAGAATTTCCGAAAGGCAGGAACTGAGTCAAGTTGTGATTTCATCTACATTTTTCGTAGAATAACAGTTAGAATTTAGGAATAAGAAGAGAATTCATAGGGATGAGAAAGATAAGTAAACACCTCTTCCTGAAATTTCATAGAGATTACCTAAGCAAGCAGCGGATAGATATTCCGTGGGAATGGCACACCCTCCCTTCTGTTGCAAATGCTTCATTGCATTTGACAAAAGCATACTAAAAAACTTGTTGTGAAAACAAAAAAGGATGTGTGGGGGGATGGATTTCACCATCTCCGTTCCTTTTATCTATTCATTATTCCTTTGGATGCTGGCATATCCTTTCCTCCAATAGTGAGGCGAGAAATGAGTGCTCATCTCTTTTTATAGATTGGCCGCTTTAAGACTCCCCTATACTCTCATAATGATTATGGGAATCTACATAAGAGCGTATCCATTCCGTTTGCGTATCCATACCGGATCCATTACGGATCCACCGTAAGCCTTCCCACCTTAGTGATGGTAATGTTTTCCCATTTAGCTTTCTAAAATTCCATTACCTTATTAAATTCCCATTTCATTCTATAGACTCTTTTTTTCTTATCATCTCTTTTAGGTTTTTATCACTATTTAGGAAAAGTATCTCTTTTCTGGGGGAATCGGGGGGGTATACCTTGTTACTAGGCAACAGCTTTACTTGGATAAAGAATTTCTTTCTAAGCAAGAACTTAACTCAGGGTGTAAAGCGAAGCGACCTCCATTATTTTCCAGTAGCTGAATGAATTCTTCGTATCGGTATGAGTAATTGCTCAACTTACATGCTTTTCCATTAATGGACTGATGTTACGATACGCCGCGATAAGTGCAATGCGGTGTTCCCCCTCATACCTTTTTATGGGACTTATTTAGTGTCGCTGGTTGCAGTTCATCCAAAGCCTGAGCTAATTCCGCTAGAAGCGAAGAGCCGCAATCTCTACAATAACCGTCTGAAGACGAAACATTGCTCCTCCCCAGAAAATGCTGAATTTGATCTCGCAGTGATGTGAATGAAATAAGATTATTACTAATCAAAGCATTGATGATGGAAAGAGGGTCGCCGAGCTTTCTAAAAGCTCTTAGGTAGGTGTTGGTTATGCTCACTGCATCCATAGCGATAACAATAAAGTTATCGTGTACCGTGTAAATTGAGGAATGCTGTAAACGGCATGCTTCAATAATGAAGCTTGCTATCGAGAAAGAAAAGCTACGTACGAACTTTCTTTCCCAGCCAGCCCTCAACGTTAAGAAAACAGAAGGCACATGGATGGCGTATGTGTATTAGTTCCACAGTAGCACAGTGAGCACTTGCGCAACCAAAGCTGCAGATAAATAGATTGCATGCGTTACTAAGCGAATGTGCGTGCATTTGGAATGAAGTCGAGTCCTGAATTTGTGAAGTTGGAGTGCGCTGCTGCCCGCCATGGAGTTGTTTACCCACTTGCTGCGTATGAATGAATACCGCTATAATGAATATTCTCTCTATCTAAGTAGGTTATGTAATGTTGTGCTACGAAGCCCCGCTCCCGCAACCAGTACGTACAACCGATGCTTTTAGATAGACTAGTGATAGTTGCAGAAGCTATTCAGGGTCCTTGCATAGAAGAAGTATAGGCGTAAGGGCTGAAAGATTCCGTCCGCCATTTACTACCACTAGAATAGAATCAGACTAGACTCCTCTCTTCTTTTTGTGTTTTCATTTTATCATATATAGTGTAGTTTCTTTTCGTCAGGTTGATAGAAACGATCCGGGATTGAACCGAATAAGGAAGGCGGCGCACCCCTTTTCTTGCTTCCAAGCCGCTTCTTTTGGTGACCCGGTTCGACACTGTCGTGTCTACGTCCGGGGAAATTTCATTCGACTGCTCCTCCATTTAGGGTCAACTCCGACCCATCCTGACCTCTTCGGGCTTTCATTCCTCACTAAACTTCTTTGTTCTATTCTTTCATATACCTCCCCACCAATAGATAGAGACACCAAATAAGAGTTTATCGCGGAATACTTTTTCCGCCCGCAAATAACCAATCATTCCGAAACCGCCTATAAAGGGGCGTATCCCCCCCATCCCGCATCAAAACAGCAAGCTCGTTATCAAACCTTGCTGCTTCTGCTGCCCCAGCTGGAACCTTCTGCACCTCTGATGTTAGGAACTCGGAAATCTCGTTCTTAAGGAACGTATTGCGTGTTTCCGATGAGGAATTCTCCCAGTTTCCAACAAACCGAGCCTTGTCGGCTTTGAGCTCGCCTTGTTGAAAACAGCGAAAAATTCGCTCCCCAATTTCGTCTTTGACGGCCCCCGTTTGGGGATCCCAATATCTCGGTGGTTCCACTTGCTGGGCGGCTTCCTGCGGCGCTGGTTCCTCCACTGGGGGTTGAGAAGGTTCCCCCACGTAGGGTGCGACTATACTCTCCAGCGAACCCGGAGCGGCAGGGAACACCGAACGAGAGATAGAGTCAAAAATGGAGTAATCCCCCCCCGTAACAATAACAGCACCGATCGTGGCAAGAAATTGATTTCCTGATACTCTCGTGAGCAGACTCCTTAGAAAGGCCGAGATGAAGAGGGTGTGGAGGATGGCTGGATGAAAATGAAAAAAGGGAATGAACCGATTTATCATACAAACGAAAGAAAACAGCACTAGGGATCGCACCAAAAAGGCGCAGACGTTGAAATGCCATAAAGCCCGAACCAACATCCATAATACGAAAACCAAAATGAGAATCAGGAAGAAAAAGATATCGTGATGTAAGTCAATGATTCCTTGCATAATAGGTGTCGCCGCGTCTTGAAATCCTAATTGCCATGGTTCCGCTGCATCACAAAAAGCGCTAGTGAGGAATCGAGAACAAAATGAATGAATCATCATGGTAAAATAGATTCCTTTTTTTACTCTTAGAAAGCCCATCATGAGTGCGAACAGTGCAATTGCTTCGGTGAGAGCGAAGCCCAAAATGGCATACCCAAATAATTGTTTTGCCAATGATGGATTTCGGGCCACGGAATGAATTAGGGAACTGAAAACGTTACCAATTCCCACGGCAGCCCCCGCTAAAGCAATTGTAGCTGCTCCGGCACCTATTAATTTTGCTCCTTCTAACATAATCAAACCTATTCTTTTTTCTTGTCACGCTGGTATTGAATTTGCCTTGAAAACACTGATTTCTTAGGTGATTCCTTCCTTAACAAAACTAGCCCGCAATGCATTCTTTTCTTTACTTATTTGGCATGAAATAACCAAACGATCCTCTCCAGTGTTAAGCATATAGAGAAAGTGACTTTTGAAACTATCTATATTCAGCGAAGCGAGCGAAATGCGATTCGATTTTGATCTTAGGCTCTTCCGGTTACCGGCTCTACGGCCCCATTCCGGAGCGCTACTGTAGAGCACATTGGGCCTGAGCTTTCTCAATCAAAACGGATCCCAAAAGCGCGGATTCCACTGTTTAATAAAGCCACTATTTATTTACGAAAAAAAAGAAAGAAAAAAAAAGAAAAAGAGAGCTCGAACGAGATGTGAAAAAGTGCTAACCTTGTCCAAAAGCGCACCCCCCTCCCAGGGCAAAGGGAAGATGACTGGAGGCAGGTGGAAATACCATTCCGGCTCGCTCCTTACGCGAGTTGGGTGCAGAGATAGGTCGAGTCTTTCACCCTGCTACTAACCATTGGCTTGATCTTCTTTCCCGGCTGGAAATTGCAGTCATGAAGGCTTATCGTCTTCCCGCTTCTTATTGAAAGCAAATAATAAGATCAAAACTTATTATAGGGATTGCGTTCGTTGGCGGACTCAACCTGACATCTTACGACACGAACTGCCGCCAAAGAGGGAGGCCTGTGATAAGGGCGAAATGCCACTATTGAAGTAGTGGATGATTGTTTCGTCGGAGATGACTTATATAACTACCACTGACTTGATTCTCTTGGTGCGCTGCTGGAATGGATGTCAAACCGGCACTAGTGGGGGACTCCTATGAATTGTTTGGTTTGTGATCTCTTTGTGAGCTTTGGATCAATGACCAGATTCCCGCTATTAGAAGTTCTTCGAACTTGCAGCTGATCGATTGCAAGCTTGTCTAGCTTTTCCTCTTCCCCACCTAAACGAATGAAATGGATGCTCTGACTCCCGCACTCGGGAAAAGGGGAGCTACTGAAACTGACAACTCTATGCTATCTTTTAGATTAGGCCCGGAAAACTCTTAGCTACTTTTAGGTTGGGATCCAGCGAGAGAAGATTTAGCTACGCCCTGTACTACGTTACTTCCGGATTCACTTATGGGTGTACTGCTCAACTTTCAAGCTCGGAGTTCTGGATGTACTGCTCAACTTCCAAGGGCGGAGCTTTTTTTCAATAAGAAGAGTTTCAAGCAAATTGGGAATATAAATGCTATTACTTAATTCACCATTTTTGGATGCAACACATGAAACAAAGAAGTAGTAGTTATCAATGAATGCTTTGACATGAGAATCCCATACCCTTTTGTTCCTTTGCATTGAAGGCCGCGCGCGCCCGGTTCGGCTAGTGAATTGAAAACTCCTCGCAGTACATCTTCGCTTATCCAGTGGTGGGTTTATTTTCTCTCATCCTTGTCTTTCAAGCCTGGAGGCCTGTATCTTTGTACCATAACCACTATCAATCACAGTCATAGAATGTTTAATTGAAGAATACCGGATAAGGCTCGAAGAGAAATCAGCCTGTTGACAATATACAGAGGCGCGCAGCGGTAGATTCATGAAGCTTACTGTGTAGAATGTTGGAATTGGAATTGCATTCAAAGCATTAGTTAGAAAGCAGTCGTGTACAGTGTACATAGGAATATGAAAATTCATACAACATTTTCGAATCCATGAAGCTAAAGAAGCATCCAGTTGATGAATGCAATTAGCGAAAGTGGCCCTCATAGATTTCAGTCGATCCCGACTTTCTGTAGGCAATTTCAGCGTTATTTGATGTAACGAGTAACTACTAATGTGTAGAGTAAAAAGCGCTTCGCGCCTTCGTCTATTATAGACCCAAACAAACATTGATGGATTTCGATTTCATGTAGTCCTGCACTTTAGGAAAAGACCAACCTTCATAAACAACTGGTATATACGGTATATCCATGTATCCAGCGAATAGATTCATTAAGATGGAAACTTCTTGTTCCTCAACTTGTATAAAACACCTGCAACCTGAAAGCTCTCACTACGTTTGATGATGAAATCTAGACTTTTGCGCACATCTTCAGATGCACGTAGTTGTGTTTTCCCATAGACAAGTGGCATATATACTTTCTTGACTAGCTTCCTATTAATAATATTTTTGATAACAGCTTGCTTGATGGGCGGGCTTGCAACATCTGCATCCGCTATTTTGCTTCGCACCTTTCTCTGTTCTACATCTTGCATCTCATCTACTATAGTGTTTTTATTCCATTCATTTATCTGAAAAATTCTCATATCTAGTTATAGTAGAGTGACTCCTCGTAGCTTCAGTCGTACCCGAGCCTCCCCTTCTGGTTCTGGCACTTATGCGCTAAGGAATTGAATCAAGAAAGGAGGAATGCGCTATGAGAATGCCTTGTGTTCTCAAAAAAGCTGTTAGGCAGCCGAAATGCAAAAAAACGAAATTGAATATCGTCTTGGCTTATTTCTATTTTTTCTAGGCTACTTTTTTGATACCGAGTTTCTAGTGTCTTGGCAGAAAAAAGTAGGGCCCGCTCTTGCTCCACACCTCTTTTGTAGTTTTGAATAGCCTGATGACACAGTCTGTTGTAGTGAATATCGGGTTTTCCAATCCGGTCAAATTGTCAAAACTGAACACACTTCCACTGAATGAAAATAGTATGGTATCCTTGTTTAATGGGAGGTGGAACGAGGGAGTTTTCCAATGTTCAAGGGGAAGTAATTCCATTAAGGTTAAGATGAGGGCGTAGCTCTCAGCCTTCGGTTTATCTTCCATGGGTGGTTTTTTAGATAAGTAAGAAGATGATGGATATTCAGTTGATGGTTTAGAGATAGTTAGTTGATTCTCTAGTAAGTCAACCTGAAATTTTCCCGGGTATACATCGATTGAAGGGATATGTATTTCGTCCACCGCTGCGCGCCTTTTTGATCAAAAGACATATCTTGTTTCCCCCACTCAACAACCATAGGTCCCAGCTTGTCTAACCACTCCATTCCTAGCACCATGTCATAGGCAACCAGTGGCAACAGCCTCAGTGTTCCTGAACAAGAAACTCCTCGCACCAAAAAGGGACACTGCATTACTGATTATGTTCTGACCATTAGCAACCATAACCAGTAAGGGGGATGTTTGTACCAGCTTGGCTTTGATTTCTTTGGCCGCCTTCACATCGTTGAAATTGCGGGTACTACCGCTATCAACCAAAACAGTAATCGGTTTTCCCGAGATTTTTCCCCCTCGTTCCTTAAGGTGTTTAACCTCGGGTTGGTAGAATTTACTTGCACAGAGAGCTACGCCCTCCTCGTTCTCCAGTTCAGTTTCTTCTGACAAATTCTTTTCTTTTGAGAATGATTCTTCGATTGTTTCTGACCCTCAACCCCAAACAAAAAATGCAAGGCGCGTGCGTCTTGCACTGATGCCCTGAACAAGACTTTTCCCCACAGTTGGAGTAGTAAGTCGTCATATGCAAAATCCCAAGAAGCCACAATGATCGGCAGTTAGGCGAATTATCCGATATGTTCAGGGTACTCGAACCCGATATAGCAAAGGGGGAGAATGCCAAGTAACTGGTTACTGTGACGCTGACTATGCTGGAGACTTTGACACGATACAATCGAGAACAGGCTATGTCTTTAGCTTAGGATCAGGTGCCATGTCTTGGTGTAGCAAGAGGCAACCAACTGTGTCTCTCTCGACTACAGAAGCGGAGTATAGAGCGGCAGCTATGGCAGCACAAGAGAGCGCAAGGTTAATGCGACTCTTTCAGGATCTTCACCAACCAGTCGGCCGAGTAACACTGCATTGTGATAAAAGGTCAGCTGTATGTCTAGCAGAAAATCCGGTATTCCTTGCAAGGACCAAGCACTTGATCTTTTTGAATAAAAAAAGAAAAGAACAGTCTTGTGACAGAGAACTATAAAAATCAAAACCAGCACTTCAAGTGCAAACCAGACGATTACTCACTCATCTACTTTACTCCTAGTAAAAAGCCCAATACTTTCTGTTTTTTCTTGCTTTTAGTCCAAGAGAGACTTGTATTTTATGGGAATAGGCTCCGAACATTGCATCGCCAAGAGTCTGAATCGCGCAATGAACTCCTGGGCTTTCTCTGTCGCTACGCGCCTCCTTCGTCCTTTCTTCCCCGGTCTTTCCAACTAGTATCTCCAACTAGTATCTCCTACTAGTATCTTTTTACCCTTAGGGATCTTTAGTTAGATTGTTTTAGGAAGAAAAACACGGCTATATGATATTATTAGAAAAACACGGCTATATGATATTATTAAGAGAAAAGAAAAGGCCGCCAGGAAGAGCGGTGAATGGAGGAGTGCGTGAATGTTACGACTGATGAGCGAGTGCACTTTAGGAAGCTGTTGAGTGCCCGGTACGATAGCCACTTCAAAGATAGAGTGTGGGAAGATATTCAGGAATATTAATTCAAGCAGAAGCGCCGCAGCAAATCCCTTTCTTTTCTCACTTAGAAGATGAGAATGAAACTCGTGTTGGTTGCTTTGCTCGCCTTACCCACCTAAGAAGGGAACCAAAACCTAATTCTCCAATAGGAGTGAGTTAAAAGAAAGAAACATAATTTGAACTTCTCATCAATCGCTAATCGATGTGTCACCCATCACAGCCGGGTCAATACCGGGCACACCGCAAAAACGGAATGCAATTTTTCTTGTTGTTCAGGAGGTGGCCCCTATCAACGTGGTTTTTGTGGAATCTCCCGCGTCAAGCGAGAAGGTCTCCACTTCTTCAAGAGTCCGCGCCTATAACAGCGGGAACGTTCTCACTCGGTGGTGAAATCGAAACGATAAACCCGTGATAATCGACCACATTTTCTTTTGTAAGAGCATTCAATTCCGAGCTTTCTCGCGCTGGACAAAGACACTCGAGATCGTTCCCTGGCTGGAAACCGCTCCGCGCCGCTGCGCGCCTCCTCATCCTCAGACAGAAGAGTGAAGGCTCGTGTGGTTTATCAAAGACCCTACCTACGATGTAGACCTAAAACTCAAGCCAAGTAGATAGACCTCACGAAGGATGTTGCTGAAAAACGCCTTGCCAGGTGTCCTCGAAAGAAGCTAGAAATATTTCATACGCCTATTCAACACAAAGTGCCATACTTTGAGTTCTGTTGGGTGATACGTAGTTCCGGGTACGACTTACTTCGTTTGGATACCAGAAAAAAGACATTTCAACCCAGTTCAACATGTACCAGGCTTTCAAGACAGAGGAAAGACAAACATAGTGAAGTTGGTAAGGTAACCATGAAAATACATAGATAGTAGTTCTATATCGTTCGTGCAAAAAGAAATAGTTGAATTTATATACGGGCGGGTAATAATTCTAGGAGAATCTCTTTTCCCCTGACTATTAGTATCAGGTGGCATTTCATATCCGGTGAGACCCTTCGGTACTATTTATTATAGAAGTGCGGTTCCCTTTGAATACCATGCTATTTGCTGCGCCCTGACTATTGAAATAGCGGGTCTCACTAGTTCCATAGGGTTACGAGAGAGATGAGAGGTGAGGTGCGGCGGTGAACAAGGGAGAGAGTGAGAGAGTTCAAGGCAGAGAGAGAGGGGCTAAACGAAGACACGCCCAAAAGTTTCATTATTTAATATTCTATATGTGAAAGCTGAATCTTAGTTCAGCATTACAACTTACCCGCATGAAAATTGACTACTTGCAGCTTTGGTACACACTAAATAGGTTCTCCTTGGTAAAGTGGATTAGCTCACTAAGCCTTGGCTAGCTAGTATCGTTTTGCTTCGTGACCCCAATCCCGAGCCAATTCTGCGCCTTCAACTGCTCTTTCTACGAAAGCTTTGTCGCTACGCGCCTTTTCATCGATCAAGCAAAGCAAGCGGGCCGGCGGGCTAGTCTTTTTAGCAGCCTTAGCCTTCCTTAGTAGTCTTCCTTTGAGCTTCAAAAGGCTCTCTGCATAAAATCAAAGCAGTATAAGTCAGTCAGGCACGCAGCTTCTTTGTTCGTAAGCAAGAAAACTCCAAGCGTGCGTTAGCGCTTAGGCTTTCGCGCTAGCTCAATCCGTTGCTTGTTGCTTGTTTGTTACGAACCAAAAGAGCGAACCCAAAGAACGTTACGAAAAAAAAGACCTCTCGTCTCTGTCGTCGCATCATTCACATAGCTACCGTCTTTTCTCGTGCGGTACTGGATCCACACGTTCAGTATGTCTGGCACCTTCCCATTATTCGCATCCGCTTTATATATAGATAATAAAGAAATCCCAATTTCATCAATTCTGCTCTTGTTGCTCGTGGTTTGACTTATGTTACCTCTCTCTCTCAGAATTTGGCAACTTCTTGAAACTTGAGCGAAACTCTTTTTTGTTGACCAAAGAATTTGATTTAAGCACCTGAGATCTGGGTCTGAGATTTCACCACAAGCACCAAGAAGAAGCTCCAAAAGAAGAAGAAGGACTGCCCTGTCAAGCAGATACTCATTTGAGGCATTTCTGCGATAGGAAAGGACAGTGTGCCATACTATTCTATACGATGAATGTGTAGCTAGGAGAAGATTCTTTACTTTCAGACTAAAGCTTGAGAGCGGGTTCACTTACGTAACTTGATGGCTAAGAACACGCTTGCTCCAAAGATTATTAGGGTTGGTCTTTTCTACCCTCAACTGGGAGCTCATTCACGTTGGGTGTCGCTCTATCCAAATGAAGCTGCGGTGCGGGATAAATAGAACGTTAGTTTGTTTTGTAATGAAATATAGAACTTGATTTCCTTCCTTAATCCCCTGGAGAAATTGAGTCGAATTGGAGCATCAAATACACATGGAGAAGAGTTTGTAGGTAGTTCGGTAGTAGAAATCCAAGCTCTGTAGATAGCGGCGCATTTCAATACCATGATGTCGAAACACGAAACTGAAATTAATATTCCATGAGTTTCCGGAAAAGATTATTAAATAGATTGGTTAGCAGGATGCAACCTTGTGTTATTGGTACGCTAGCCTCAAAACAAACAGGAGTCTGCTTGAATTGGCAGTATGTGACGTAACTTCCAGATCTTTTATTTACTTACAAATAGTCGGAAATTGGGAAATCCTTTCTCGTAGTCGGCCCAAATCATTCTCACGTAGCAAATAGCGCGTAGAACCCTTTTAGCTGTTATTCGGACACAGCAGTAGGTAGTAGTGACTGGTATCTGTTGGTCATTCTCGAACGAAGATTTGCACACGCACGCACCTCGGGATTAGCAGGCTTTCAGACCGGTCCTCTCAAGTAGTTTAGAGGTCGATCAGCTTCAGCTCTTAGGGGAACACTTTTACGACAAAGAGGAAGTAGCGCACAAGTAGCTGGAGCAGAAATCAGTTCAGGGGTAATCAATCGGCAAACACCAGCTGTGCCGCCGTAAGCGATCAACCTTGTTCCGCTGATACTGCTTTTTATGGAGATACCTTTTCCCTCACCTATACTGTAGTCTAGTTGGTGCGCAGCGACGGAACGAAGGGCTTGTTTTTCCCACGAGGGCATTCACCAGACGAGCTTGTGTTAAGCATATAGATAGCGCATTTCCAAACCATGACGATAATTTTCGTAAACCTCTGACACTCTATTTCACCATTTTGAATTATACCTTATCTATTAGATAAGGTGATTCATTACTTTTCAGTAATAACCAAGTGACATAACTGTTTGAGCTATTAGCCATAAGGACTTTCCTTAATACAATAAATTTTACTTACCCACAGGTAGGGTCATAAAGAGAAAGAAACAACTGCTCAAAGAAAGAATCGCCACTTCACCGAATGGAATGGAACATTGAGTATGGGTCGTGTTAAGCACATGATTGGTTCACTCCTCATTCAATTGACTATTATTGTCTCGGACCGAGCTTGGAAAGGAAGAGCGGGCATCCTGCTTTGCCGTAAGAACACTGACTTCGAAGAAAGAAAGACCGGGTGGTCTGGCTCCTGGTGTGCCCCTGAGAGGGTATCCCCTTTTCAGGGCTTACACATATAGGTGATAGCTGCTTCTTGCTATCTACTCTACCCTAGTCATTAAAGGTTGTAGGCGCGGAGCGGTATTCGGAAAGATCTTGAAACATCAGAATAGGCCTCCTTTGTTCGAGTTGAAAAGCACCTGGATAAAAGGCATAGGCCTACTAGAAATAGGGGCAAGGTCTTTTTTTTCGTAACGTTCTTTGGGTTCGCTCTTTTGGTTCGTAACAAACAAGCAACTTCTTTCACGCACTAGGCGCGAAGCGTCGTTTTAGTTAGCACGCGCATCCGTTTTCTTGCTTACGAAAGCTGGGAGCAAAGATAAATAAAAGTAGTTAAGCGCCCTAAGATATGAAGAACCTTAAGATATGAGAAAAAGGCGCCTTTCGAGCTTCCTCTGCTACTGACTCGCAAACCTCTCTACTAATAAAATCCAGCCAATCGGCCTCACCTTTCTAAGATGAGTCTTTATTAGGAGCTAGAGTTCCGTCAAGGAGCCAAGTTCATATTTCTACCGAGAAGAAAGATGAAAAGAAGCCTAGAGCAAAGCCTTTTTTAAGGAAGAATAACTGTTGAAGCCGGCGCGGCGCACCTTTAGCGACGAAATAATCAATTATATATAATGGCTCAAGTTTCTAAAATTGAAATGCTTTCTTGCTATATCATCTGCTGAAATTCCATTCTTTTAGTAAACATATTCCGCTATACTAGAATTAGCATTTTGAACCATGATAATAACATATATGAACAAGTTTATAAGAGAGGATTTGACCCCGCTGCAGAACTTTACTGCATGTGTTCAGCATGTACCAAAGAATGAACACAGTCATACAAACGAAAATTCACGTTAGGTCGTACTAGGCACACAATCACATGAGAAAGCGATTCTTTGTTAGCGTTCGTGACACACTAAGGCATTCTTTTTTGCCACTAGATAGTTTTCGTAAGCAGGGAAGAGTTAATATATTCTATTTCTGTTTTCATACGAAGAAGTTTTTTCTTATTCAAGCATCGGAATGGGCTGCCTAAAAGCAAGGCGCGGAGCGGTTCTTACAAACCCCAGGCACGAAGTGAGACCATCGTGCTCGTGCTTACCACCAGTTTTTCGCTGCGCGCCTGAAAATGCCCAGGCGCGAAGCGGTAAAATTGAATCTTCGACACATCTTTATAACCAGCTCATCCAACATAATTATTTGATTCTCCGGATCGAATTCCGTATTCTCCTTGACGTGTTTGATTGCCTTTTTGATATCCCGTACAGTTTGATTTTCTATTTCTTTCTGCAGTTGCGAAACCGTTTTGGTTGATTCGAACACTTCGTGCCTCCCTTCTTAGATGACATCACCCAAACTCAACATCTTTCCCCAGTGAGTAACTACTAATGTGTCCTTTGTTCGCAACATTAGTAGTTGCTCACTGAACGAAAAGCCCAATCGATCAACTTGGCTGCCCTATTACTAGCTAGTTAAACCTCGCTGCGCGCCTTCGCAACCACCCACCTATTTGCGAAACCACACATCGAGCGCCGCGATAGCATTATATTTCTGAAAGCGAGCGACAGAGAAGAATGGGCGTCTCCTGCAGCAAATAATGGATGGGTATTGTGGGCGGCCGTGAATCCAAAACAAATCATCTATCTATTTTTATAGAAAGAAAGACTCCAGCAACAAGGGATCACCACTTCTCTGAATATCCAGAAGAAGGCCATTAATGATAGATATCTGGGTTTGCCAAGTATGGTAGGGCAAAATAAGGACGAACAGGCTGATCGGAACTAGTTGAATTAAGTGGCTCATCTGGTGTTGGCATTATTTCTTCGTTTCGTTTGTCGAGTTGGTTCTTCCTACCGCTGCGCGCCTGCCTTCTAGGAACTCCCTACGTTTTGACAACAAGTGCAGTAGACGCTGTTCTTCTGCTCGGATTCAATAAGATATGATACAAACAGCTTAAGCGCTTTGAGAATGGAATAAAAGCTATATAAAGCAACTAAAGCCAAGGAAAATCAGAAGGAAATTGACCTTCAACTGGTACGGAACCATATAGGACCAGCACTCCCCAATGCATACCTGTGCCAAAATACGGCTGGTATGTTAGATTATTGGCTCTTACGCATGGTAATCCTGGTAGTATGGAAAGTCGAGGTAAAATACTTGTACTGTGCCCGCCCAGTCCATAAAAAATGGAAATAGAATAGTATTTTGGACCGCTAACGCGCCTGGTTTTCCGACAGTAACAAGTGCGGGCAGGTGTCTGAAAAAAGATCGACCACGGGCGGGAGCAGAGACGAAACTCCTGGTCATGGGAAGATGCATAGAGACATCTAGCGTATGACATAGGCGGCTCGGCATAAAAAAAAGAATGGATAACCAAGAACACTTGAAAGAATCCTCCACCCCATCATAAAGTGCCAAACAAAAATTAGTAGTCTTCCGAAAAAGGAGACAGACTCTTAATAGATCGGAGAAGCACTGCAGATAAAGGATCGAAGCAGACCCTCCCTGCTGCCTTGGCCCCAGTGCTTACCACTTGAACTATTCCACGAGCTGAAAACCTGCTTTAGCAGTGCTGCCAAAATAAATATAGACTTATTCGTCCCTGACCTTGCTTTTCATGCTGATCCAGCTAACACACAATGATGTCGTGTAAGGGTACTTTCATACAGGTTCGTTTTGTTCTTTCTCTCACCTGCATTCTTGCCATGGTTAGGAGGGCGATCCTGAGGGGGGGGAATCTTACCGGCTCCAAGCCGACTGCTTCTCTTGGGGTTAGAAACCCATCTCATCCATCTTGTTCTTTAAGAGCAACACTGCCATGTCAATCTGAGAGGGATCTTTCCTCCCTGGAATTTGGAGATTTTATGGCAGCGCAGTACGGCAATCCCGGTAGTCCCATGTTGCCCATTCGCAAAGGAAAAACACGGAGCATATCAAAACTCAACAGTTCCGATCCATATCAGAGAGGATTGTCAACAGGGGCTCCCCTCAGAAATAAACCTAACCTCCATTAGAGAATCAGATAGATCTGAAAAGAGAGACGTGTAAGCCAGAGTTCAGTTGCCCGAGGCGAGAGCCTTGTCAAGAGCCTGTACGCCCTTCGCTGCACCTTTGCCTTGGAAGTTGGGGTTCACGATCTTGGCTAAATCAGAGCAGAGGCGCGCGCGTTTTTCTTTCATTCAATAGAGGGACGGGACTGCATGCATGAAAAATACCGCCGAAATGAATTCTGTATCCTGTCTCTCCACAACTGACCTTTCCAGGAACGGTAAGTAGTTGCAGCTCAAATGTCCCTTTTAGTGTTGGTAGCTAATTTTCGAGCTGAAAGGTAGTCAAAAAATCCGACACCTAGAAATGGTACCTTTTTTTCGGTACAACACACCGGTACTACTCACATGCTCTTGCCAAAAGCCAAGTTACATAAGGGGGGGGAAATTGGCGTATATATAAGAACATTTCTATCACAACGATTTGCTATTGCTCACTACTACGATACAGTGAGTGTTCCTAACTGCAAAAACAAACTTGATATGAGAAAAACCCGCTTCTTTCTGTCTAATCTCGGATCCTTACATGATCCACGCTTTCAAGATTCGAATATGATACTATCTACAAAGTCTTAAGCACCCCCTACTAAACTATTAAGTCAGAGGGCAGAGCGAGACCATTGCTTACAGAAAGGAGCACTCTAAAGATTATTCTCCCTAGAAAGGGCTAAGCTAGCGTAGAATCCTTCCTAATTTGATGTTGGGCAATGCTTGCAGCTTGTGCCAGTCCTCTAACCGATAGCCCTACTTTACTACCTTTGCTTGAGAGGACCGAGATGAGATCTTGGGAGCAACAATGAAGAAGGTTTCTCCCTCCCACTTGCTCTCAATCCACTGATGACTTCCTCCCCCCCCCTATCGTTGAACTACTTTGGAACCTCCCTCTATGGTAGTTAGCTAAGATGGTAATGCTTGGGCCTTCCCATCATGCAGTGAAGAGCTTGTAGTTTGGATGCTCTCACCTCCTTTACGGTAGATTGGACGGCATAATTCATTAAGGCTTGGATGCTTGGGCGACCATGATTGAAATTTCAGGTAAGGAGGCTGCAATGTGCAGACGCTTGAGTTCTTTCATCTCATGAAAACTATTGGAATTAGGCCTGCTTGTTGAGTGCTTTACTAGCTTGTGGCCGATTGGGTGGGTTGAAAACAGGGGAAGCTGATCATGGCTATGCAATCATGGTGGGTTTAGTAAATTACATATTGGTTTCTACTGCCTTGATTTACATGTATGCCAAGTGTGGTAACATGGCAATGGCAAGGTTCGTTTTTGATCAAACAGTTAAAAGGGATGTGGTTTGTTGGAGTGCCATGATTGCGAGCTATGGATACCAAGGGCTTGGTGAGAATGCAATGGAGGTGTTTGATGAAATGGTTCAGGCAGGAGTTAGACCGAACAATGCCACATTCACAAGCCTTCTCTCTGCATGTAGCTATGCCAAGCCAGTAGGCCAAGGCAAGAGGGTATTTCAATCCAGCAGGAATAAATATGGGGTTTCAAAGTTGAACCACTATGCATATTTGGTGGATATATTGGCACGTGCCGGTGAGTTACATGAGACTTAATAACTTATTCAAACAATGCCGCTGCGCCCAACAAGCAACGGATTGAGCACACTAGCCTTTCTAGTTGCGCGTTAGCACTTAATACGTTTTCTTGCTTACTCACTTGGTAGAAACTCTCTAAATAGAGCAGGTATGCATGAAGAGTAGAATATTTTGACATAGGTAAAGACCAGAGGTTCAGTAACATATGAGAAGTGGTTTCCATCACTAATTGTTTTCTTCTCGGCTGGAATCTACCATGAATGTATTCAAAGGCGAAGGAGTAAAATAAAGAAAAAATATATATATATACTCGTTTAACGCTTCTTTTCCTCCAAAATCCAATATCGAACTGGTAGACCCAGTCTGGTTGAGATGAGCGCCCGGACTATACTTCTTTATGGTAAAAAATCTCTTGGCTAAGGCTTTTATTTCAGGACCATTTTATATGTTGCTGCTTCAAAGTGAACTATCTCTCCTTTTCATCAGCTGATATTAAATAAAAAAACTCCATTTCCTCTTGTGCCAGATGCCAGTAATGTGGGACCCCATTCTCTAGTTTTCCGGGCGGTAGGTGTGACCTAGTTTAGTTTGTTCTTGAACTTGTAGTTTACGTTTGAGCATTGACTAAAGATAAGAAATTACTCTGTAGCAGCTTTTCAGTCCTCAGTGGTTTTGGATAGATGGGTCTCTGGGAAGAGAGTGATAGAGGCCACTAAGGCGCGTTAGCGACGCCCTTTATCTTTGAACTTGAAGCAAAGGCGCGGAGCGTTGAATGCGGTAATGCTTTGCTGCGCCCTTAGCTCATGCTTTTAGCAGTGGTAGCTCTTAAACCCTTTCGTAGGGAATGGAGTCAGTGGTGCCCTTTCCAGACTATCTAGCACTATCTGTAGTAGCGGTTATGACTAGTCAGTATTAGGAGGGAAGAGTACGTAGAACTAGCAAGTAGAGTAGATAAAGTCTCGTCAGATGACGATCCATTCTATGCGCATTTTTCTTTCTACAGAATGCCTCTTTAAAAGCTCCGATATTCGACGCTAATCCCTACCTAAACCCTCGGGCTTTCTATCCCCCCTTCTCTCGCATTTCTGAAGCTCCGCGCGCGTTGTAAGCTTTCCAAAGTGATCCTCTACATAGTTTTGAATTAAGGCCCTCTCGTGTTAAAGTCTTTCTTTTTTTATTGAATATGGGGCCTCCCCTTGTCCCTTTCTTTCATGGAAGAGTGCCTTTCTTTCTCGGTCAAATGACTTGCCATAGTCTAGCTAGCGAAGTAGTAGGGGGTAGAATAGAAAGCGAAGCGATAAGGAATGCAGTCTGTAGCTGCCCTGATTCAATAACTAGGCAACTTACTTCTAGGCCCAAACTCTAGGGAGAGAGCTAGCCCATAGAGTCCCTTCGAGCCTGATAGCTTTTCTTCTTTGCTTTTATAACTGACATCGTAAATGAGGCTTTTCGTTCTACACATTATACGTTACTCACTGGAGCTAGAAAGACTACTTCATTGACAGATGGAGTATACCTGGACCTCAAAGAACCCTACTTCACTTCAGACTTTTTCCGAGGAGAATGCACACGACATAAAAAGCGTTAGTCAGAAATTCCATGCACAACGAGCGCTTCCTGGCTTTATACACCAAGTTGTTGTTGCCTTTCTCCGTTTGGTTAGGTAAAGGGCTACCGTCCATATCTCTCAGGCGGAAACACTGGTCCTACTTAAAGAACTTATTCGTTTGCGAAGAAGAGAGGTCAAAATGGAAATCACCCGAATCTTCAAAGCCACTAGTTACTAAAGATTACTATTTCCTTCCCTCGAACATACGAACTCGCCCTCGAATCTCGGTCTGAAGGAAGACCAGCAATGAAGTAGTCGTAGACTTTGTTTTCTATGTCAGTCGCAAACCCCCATAACTCCGTAAAAAGGACCAGCGATAGACATACGACCGGTTCCGTTCACTCCCTCCAATTGCATTGGCTTCGGTATGACGCCTCGGTACATAGGGGAAAATCGATGGGCACCATTACGAAGTTTCTCTTGTATAGCTTGCACTTGATCTTTAGAAAGATTAGGATACTTTGGTGGAGCTGACTGCCACATAATAAGAACCAATTCTACCAACTTTGTGAACAACATGAAAGAGCATTTATGACTACTGAATCTTCTAGACTGGGCTTCTATCAAAACATCCTTCTTACGAAACAAAGATCTGGCAGGCAGGCAAATACGAAAGCCAGAACAACTACGCACCTAGTTGGCTAGGGCGGAATTAATGCATAGCTAAATATAGTAGAAAAATCTAAAGAATGATTGTGAACTTACCATTATTACTCAGATCATGATGCAATCTATAGTTGTTTCTCCCTTAGTCTATACCCATTATTTATATCAAAACTCAATATAATAAATGATATGCAAATCAAAGTGGGTTGGGTTACACAAACCCTACGAAACTGAGCTAGGAAAAAGAAATCAAAATAATCATGAAGCGCCAGAGCACTAAGAGATCCTCCTGCCTCAAAGAGCCCAGATCAAAGAGAGAGGGATTCACACAATCATGACATCTTATGAGTACATATATGACAATCATTATAGATAAGAGCAATACTCACGATAAGAGAGTACATCGATAGCGTATAAGTGAAGAGCACCGTATCCGTTGCTCATAAGGGGAACAAAAGCGGGAAACTCGCACTCAGTCGCTGATCGTGTGAGTTCTTTGCTGGCAGTCTGTCCTTCCCGTCGTTTCTTTGCTACTTACGATATACGAGATCACCTTTTTCCTTTTCACTCTTCTATTTGGGCGGATCCTGTTACATCATTCATTGGTGATAATTGTTTATATTTACCTACTAACCGGTTCGCTGTATCAAGACATGTCACCTTTGATGAAGAAAATTTGCCCTTTTTTATGCCTTTGAATGGCTGCTTTGGTATATCGACTCGTTCATTCACGAGCCAAGCGAGTTATTGCGTATCCGGATTCTTCTCCTATCCGCGTGGATGCCTATTCACAAGCAGTGACTGAAGCTTCTGCACACACAAGCCTATTCATTCGCAAACTTACCCAGCGAGTTACCAACGAGTAACCTTTATCGTGTAGAGCCGACCGCTAGGGTAGAGCCTGCGAGCTTAAGCACTAGCTTATCAAGAAATACGCCCCCCATATCCAGCTTCTGAGGTCTCTTTCCAATAATATGTTCATGCCAAAGCAGCCTTCACCATACATACCGAATGTCTTTAAAAAGTTGCACACGCGTCCTACCACCCAGCAGATATAGATTCTCGTTATAGTCACATCACCTTCTTCTTTCTGGTCGATACCATTATAAGTCTGAACAATATAGGTCCCAGCACCAGCCTGCCTTATGCGCTCGAAAAAGACAGATTGGATGATTCTCGTTCACTCAAACCTCCGGCATTCCCTCTACTCAACCTTGCCTAGCTGCCCTCAGAGACCTACCCGGGCTACCAAGCCTAACAACCAAAAAAGGAAAAGGCCAAACCATATTATCATTTAGGGTATAAAGCCTACTCATGGCATCTTATACACTCGCTGGAAACTGAAGAAAGCTTACAAAAGCTGAGTTCAAAGGGAGAAATTGAGTTGAGTACCAACGTAAGTGAAACGAGAAAAAGGCTAATTCTGAGTATGCTGAACCTACGGAATTCAATGACTTGAAAGCATATTATCTTATTTCGAGTTCCCGCCCTACCGACAAAACCAAAACTTTTTTCTCTTTGGTTTTATAGAATGCTATGTGAAATGCCCAGAAACCATGCACAAGCCTTTCCTACCTTATAGAGATGATAACGGTGTTCTTATTGTCCCTATTGGTTCATTTGTTGGTATTGACTACACAGGGGAACTCCAATATGCTCAATCAATTGGGTATACTATTCGTCCTATTCGTGGGTATCTATATGAAAGGGGTGAAGGTATGTTTTCTGGATTTGTTACCCATATGTATGAGAATAGGTCTCGTACTAAGGCTGATGGAAATACTGGTTTAGCTTATGTTTCTCAAATTCTTATGAACAGCTTATATGGTATATTTGGTAGAAATCATAAAAGTACTGTGAGTGAAATAAATCTGTGACAAGAATAGGTATGAGATCTTATTGACTATGAGATGCCTACCCATTAGGAAATGATAAATGGATTGTGGCCGGCCTATCATTCTTATGATAGCAGCACCTCGTCATTCATTAACCAACCGCCTCGCAACTCAGCTGTTCAAGTAGCAGCTGCCATTACTGCTCATGCTCGGATTCATATGCACCCTTATAGAAGTAGGGGTGATTGCTTTTACACCGACACTTACTCTGTTGTCCTTAGTCATCAATTGCCAGATTCAATCGTATCATCCTCAGAGCTAGGGAATTGGAAGTTAGAGTACACCATTCAAGAGGGTATCTTCAACGCACCGAAAAGCTCTTTGTTAATGCTGCATGATGATAAGCCGGATATCATGACAAGGGTGCTGCAAAACCAAATTGTACTAGAGAGTGGTATATCGAGCAATACTACGAGAGGTTATTAGTTCAAAGGGTAAGAGTGACCAATCCTTTCAGTGTGTCAATGAAATCCATGACCACCAAGTAGAAGTTTCCTCTATCTGAACTTTCAGAAGAAGGAAGGCAAATAAAGAGGCTATTCAAAGCCTTACTTAATCCTTTCATAGCGTAATCAAACTCAATAAGCTTAACTCTAACTTTCACATATACCAATTGTTCCTGCACGCGACCCTTGCTACAGATAAAGAATAATAGAGAGCTGACCTAAGGAGCGAGCTGACGAGCCCTTCCTTTTTTAGGGCACATATGGGCTTTTCGTTCTACACATTAGTAGTTACTCACTGGCTCAAACTTTCATCATGGGGACATCCAGACAGTAAGAGGATGATTTCTCTTTCCTTAACACAGAAAGGGGGAAATGCGAGTCTTCCTTTAGGAACTGGATTGGTTCATAAGAAACCAACTCAGAATGATATATCCAACCGATTCTCTTGACTTACTCTGTCTTCCTTCAAAGCTTTGACTCTTGATAAGGAGAAAAAACCTCTCAAAAACCCTCTAAATAGAGCTCACTTACTTTTCTCGTAAGTGGTGAACTTGACACTTACTTGACTGATGTTTTTTCATACTGGATGACAAAGCATCTCTGTCTAGTGAACTTAGAAGCTTTCGGGATTTGACCTTGAGCTTGCTATTACCAAGCTCTTTCCACGTATTTCGTCTGGCAAGTAACGCTCTTCCTCTTCTTGCACAAAAAGGCAGATCACATTGCATTTGCATCATTCTAACTCAGCCTAGGGTTTCACCTTAAAGATATCAGAAGAAGAAGAGTGTAGCCACTAAAGGAAGGGAGAAGCCAAGCTAGAAGACCATAAGCACAGCTAGCACTATCACTCATCATATATACTAAAGATTGGAAGGAAGAGATGCATTTGGCTATGAATCGGTATGTGTCTTTCCTGTATTGTTCTAATAATCTTGTTTAGAAGAGAGGAATCCACTTTCGTTAGTAGCCAAGGAATGTAGTCCCAGTAATAAGCACCCCCTTAGAGTGAAAAGACAGATATATAATGTTTGAAAACTTGTATCACTTGAAATACCATACTTAATATCCATACTTGCAGGAACTCTTTTTCTCCCTCACCCGAAAAACAGCCTCTTTTCTAGTATGCCCCCATTAAATATACCACTACCCTTACTTTATACAGTTAATGTTTAGTGCTCGTAAAAGTGACATTATGGCCTGGGGAAGAAGAAAACTTACCTCTACCAAATAAGAACTTACCTACAGGCTTTCCTTTAGTCTTTCAATTAGTAGTAGTGAACCTACTTACCCTCACCAGACTGACTGCTCTTTTCCTCTCCCCCATTGAGTTACAACTCCTTTCCACTTTTTGGCAATAAAGGACTTGGCAAGACGGAAAGAAAAGGGCTGCTGATGCGTGTCCATATAATTCGGGAATCCATCCATCATAGGCAAGACCATAAATAGCAACTTGACCAGAAAGTAAGAGATACTACTTCAACTACTTATACTAGTAAGGATTGTTACGATGAGTGGAAACTAGCTGAACTCTACCCAGAAAAAGAAAAGCATTTACTCGGTGGGCTTTCAACCCGGGATGCTCCCTAACATGACCCAATTCGATACATAAACAACACCAACCCCAGTGGCCTATGCCATTAATTCGCCTTTCATCTTACAAAGAAGTATCTAACTAAGATTCTGGACATCGAACATAAGACTCTATTAGAGTTTGGGATAGTGCTTTACTTAGCTGGGGATGCTTCTTTTTAGTAAGTTTATTTCTCCTTGACCTTTTCATTTCCCAATACTTCCCCTTTCCCCTAGCCTTGAAGGTCTTACCGCCTTTAAGTTCTTCTTCATGCTTAGCTTCTTTTACTTCTTTAGCTGAAGTGAGTGAGTCTGCTCGAGAACTATGAAGACTACTACTTGCTATTCAAAGATAAGTTACTCAATCTATTTTGATTCGCTTTCTGTTTCACTAGTGGAAAAAACCACATCCAACTCGTTTGTTGAGACTACTGCCTTCGGTGAGACAACTGACTATCATAGGAGTAGGTGATTAAGCTTGTTTCAGGGATTAGTCCTTACCAGTGAGACTGGCTTTGTGAAATGAAGTTATGGGTCCTTTACTGGTCCACTGGGAGTTTCGAATCTCTGTTAACCAGGCGAGGTTCAAGCTTTGACCCGAGTTTTGACTCCACATGGTGTGGATACGATTTAAGTAAGCCAGGCCTTTTCTATCCTTGCATTCATCAATTGAATGACCTAATTTACCAAAGAATAGACACACCCGAAAAACCTTCTCTTACGATATGTATATAACTTGTGGAGTGAGTACAAAACACTTCAAATAATAACAACGCGAGAGAAAGAAGAGCTTTTGGACTAAGTAATATAAAACTGACAGCTTAGCCAGTCGAAAAAACGGGGCAGTATGGTTGAACGTCCCTCCTGTAATAAGACGTCAAACCTTCATGCACCAGTCATGGGCTGGACGCAAGCAACGCGGGAGTTCGGAATCGCGAAGACTCACAGTTTTCCTGCTCACTCTGTCTTTCTCACCTTCCCACAGTTGACCTACTTAACACGGTATTAGAAGTCCATTTCGAAGTAACACGCTGGCTGCACTCCGGAACTTCAAGGAGTAAGTATCCAGGCAGCTTCGGCCTTCATTTCCGTCGATGCAATCACATCTGGTGCACCGGGGGAATCCATTGAGGTACGCCATACTCGGGCCCATCGGATTCGAAATGCTTATCCCCAGCGAGATTATAGCCGTATGCTAAGAAAACTCATAGATAGACTGAATGTAAATATGCTTTTCAAAAGGCATTGGCTTACGTTCAAACTGAAGCAGGAATTTCACCCAACAATATTGCAATCATCAAAGAAGAGCAAGAAACTGGTGTAGTAGATCAAAACGATCTAATCTAGCAGGTCCTATGTTGCGCGGGTAGGCCTACTCAACCTTCTGCAAATTTGAAAGATTTTTTTTCCTACCACACTGTCACCTATCCTATCCAAAACTTTCTTACCTATGCAAATGTGTCACCACAATACCATGCTTCAAAGAGTACCTTTTCTAGCCATACTGAACCAACTACCTTTCAAGAAGCTAATACCAACCCAGTGTGGAGAAAAGCAATGTTATAAGATTGACAAGCATTAGACAAGAACCAAACCTGAAGCATTGTTAGACTACCTGAAGGTCCAAAACCTGGAGGATGTAAATGGGTATATAAGATAAAAGAGAATAGTGATGGAACTCTAGAAAGATAGAAAGCCAGATTAGTTGATAAGGGGTTCACTCAGACATATGGCATTGAAACCAATGAGACCTTTGCTCCTGTTGCCAAAATTCATACGGTACGTGTTTGACTATCTATTGCTGTCAACTATGACTGGTGCCTGTACCAAATGGATGTTCCAAATGCTTTCCTTCAAGGAACACTTGAATCTGAGGTGTATATATATGACCCGTCCTCCTGGTCACCCTGAGGAAAGTCCAAAAGAACTTGTATGTAAACTAAACCTTGGAGGCCATATATGGGCTCAAAAAGTCACCTCGTGCTTGGTATGCCAAACAAACTGAGTCATGCCCTCCTGAGATTCGGGTGAATGAAAAGTCGTGCTTCTTCTTCTATGTTTACCAAAAGAAAAAACCAATCCATTGTTATTATTCTTATTTATGTTGATGATATCTCACTGGTAATGACGAACGAGTCTCCTCTGCTTCAGTACTTTCTGGGAATAGCAATTTCCTATTCAAGTAAGGGCCTATTTTGATCCCAAAGAAAATACACTTTTTACCTGAACAAAGAAACTGGCAAATTTGGATCCAAGCCCATGGAAGGTAGCCGAAAATTAGGTCCTAATGACCTAGACAGAGACTTGTAGGTCAGTGAATTTCTGAAACTTTCACTCGACCCGATAGAACTTTTGCTGTCAGTGTTGTTAGTCAGTTTATGCATGCCCCAAGAGTCAAAGGCAGTAGATCACATTTTTAGATATCGACCGGGCTGGATGAAACTTGGTATATTCCAATGGCTTATGAAATGGGACTATTGGCAATTGAGCAACTACTCCAATATGCGGGCCACTACAGGGACGACTACGATTCAGGCTAGCTAAGAAAGAAAGGAAGACAACGTGAGAACTCAATGCGTCCCTTCTCTGTCAACGAATCAACCAGAACACGAAGATGCGGGCGGTGACGGTGTGGTGTTGCTGGCGTGTCAGGAAAATGGGCCTGAAAATAAGAACTTCTGTTATCTTTTTACTGATGCGAGTAATCACATGTGCGGGGATAGTCAGATTTTTTAGGATCTGGAGGGAATAGCACGATTTCACTAATTGTTTCGTCTGGGTCGTCAATGTTTGATTAAATTACTTATTTCTTTAGAAAATCAAAACTTTTTTCTATTTGAGGTACGAAGGCCTATTGTTTTGACTATCGAGTCCTAGGATTTTCTTTATCCTATTGATTGGTTTAAGCTTATGCTTCATTTCCTTCGATTTCTTCTTTCTTACTCGAAGTCTCCCTGCTAATACGAAAGCTACTTGCTTCCTTGAATTCTTATATCCGACTATGACTTCCTTTGTCAAAGTATAGACACTACAGCTAGTTATACGACTACGAAAAGGCAGTCTTAACAACAATTCTTATATAAACTAATAAAACAGCTAATCGAAAGAGAGAATACGAAAACTACTCCAACTCTCGATACTACTAAGAAAGCCCTTGTTACTTTGAGTCTGATAACTAGCTTTATTTCTCATGTAAGGCTTAAAATCTGGTAGCTTACCTGGATTCTTGTTACTTGCATTCTGATACCGTACTTGAAGCTTCCTGTTTCAAACACTGTATACGAGAGAGCAGATTGATAACTCGAAGAAAAGCAATCAAGGAAGGTCAGGCTCTCATCCCTTCGGAACTACAGTCAGGATACTTAGAGGCTATGAAAGAAGCTTCTGCTTAGTTCTCTACAGAAGAGGAAAGCTCAGGAGAAGAAGACAAGAAAATAATGGGCTAAGATCTCTCGTAAAATAAAGACTAAAATCTCTCCTTTGAGTCTTATTTATCTAATCAGAAACCCGGGTTTCTTTTTTAGATTAACCTATCTCTTCAGAAGCTAGGTGGGTTGTTCCATACTTCTCAGAACGCCTTCGACTCATCAGAGGATGTTCCGCGGAAGTGGCAAGAGTCATTCAGACAGTTTAATCATAAATACAAAGATCTTCAACAGTCCTATGACAAGGTTGTGGCTATCGGAGCCAAGTGGGGCAAGTGCTTGAGCACGAAAGTAAGATCTCTCCAGGAGAATAGGAGGAATGGATCCAGGAGCCCCGTAATGCGAAAGAAAAAGAGATTCCGCGTCTAAGAAAAGAGAATCTGACAACTAGGCAAGAGCTCTGGAAACGTTGCTCTCCTGGCAGAGGCATCTTGGGAGAAACTGAAGGCCCCTAATGTTGGTAAACATAAGTTCAACGAAGTGGTAAAAACAATAGGGTTCTAACTTATAATTAAGGAAGTCTTAAGAGGTCATTTCAATGCGTCTCTCGATGAGATTGTGGAAATTCCTCATTCCTCTGGAAAGTGAGTGAGGAGGCTTTGATGTTTTGGGGTGGATCGTAGAAATGTATTGCCGGGGTGCGGAGAGCTCCATATCGGGAACATGCAATTGTGGAAGATCCTTTTCTTATCTGATGCTTTGTTGTTTGCTCCGAGACTCATAAGAGGTGAAAGAACACAATGTTACTACTGGATTTATAGTGAGTGTAAAGCAATGGTTGCAGTGACGGATGCCGAGTTGGTCAATCATTGGGTTGTATCCAAAGTTCTTTCTTTTAGAACACAACCAGGAGAACACCCTTATAACAACCCATCGTGAGATTCCTTTACGTTTCCAGAAAGAGTTGGAGTCTAACGATGATGAAGGCATGCCACCTCACATGAATATTCCACTATTAATTGACCATGCTGGCGGCTACGGAAAATACACATTTACCAAGAGAGACGCGCGTAATCACATAGATCAACCCAGGAGGGAGAAGTTAGGTCATGTCCAAGGCGGTGATGCATTATGATCAAAATAGGAAGGATAATATATTATGTATCCAAGCGATATGAGTACCAACTCATCCAGAGGGTCCATATATAGTACTTGATACTCGAAGGTCGAAATACATATCATAAGGAGTAAACGATAAAGGATAAATGGGAATTCCTTTGAATAGCTAGCTTGTCGTCAGGCCCTCTAACCCAAAGAAATTAGACACAGAGGCTTGATTGAGCCTAGAATCTTGTTTTTGAATGCGATCAATAGCCACTTGGATACCAGAAATGCTTAAAGGAGCAAATCTAGCTTCATGTTACCGTGCATGGTATTAAACAAATAGCCTATGTACCTTCTAATTCATTCCAATTCCATGAGTTAGAAGATGGGCGTTACGTGCACACACTGAGAAGATGCAGAGACGCGTCTTAACGATAAGGATGCCATAAACCATTTCTTGATTTTTTCGTATATAGTAGTAGCGTATGTAAAGGTCGATGATATTGACTTGCTCTAAGCGCTAGATCAAGATGGCCGCCAAGAGCCACCACTCTTCTAAGGAAGCGAGATTCCACTACTGAATGATTATGATATGCCATCTCGATAGATTTGGCTATACCTTTACTGGCATTACACACCAGCAGAGATCGGGGAATACCTTCCACAGCTGCTCGTGAGCTAGACTTGCCTGTCTGATCACCTTCCTTATGTTATTCGAGAATCAATGAGAGTAGCAGATAGGTAGTCGGCTCTGAAAAGCCATTTTCCAAGCCGAGCAAAAAGCCTTCATACTTTTTTCCTTTCTCTTCCGGGCAAATGGCAATACGGGAAATCAATTAAAAAGAAGCAAGATCAGAGTGAAACTTAATTAATTAGTGCGCCTGCCTACTTCAAAGTCATACCCTTACTTCAAGAGTCCATGAACTCACTGGCTTGGCTACAGTCAATGTGAAGAAGTAAAAGAAATCCACTCCAAGGAAAGAAGAGTAGGTAAGTCAAGAAAGAGTGGTTCATGTATGAGCCAACCACTTCTTTTGAAAAGAGAGATGGAAAAACCCGTATATAGACATTTCAAACTCTCTCTCTTCTGTCAACAATTATTTGTACGTTGATCGAGTTGATAGACGGACCAAGGAGCTAACCCTACGTACCTAGAGGGGTGGATCTGTTGAGCCGGTAACCTTATACCGTCGTAAGATTAACTGGAAATAAATAAAATAAGTAGAAAAAAATCATTTTATTCTTCCTTGCAATACAAGAATATTAGTATAGAAAACCAAAATATTGGAATCTAAATAATACGAAAAGTTGCTTTTCTGCCTTGAAAAGCGATAGGGCCGGCCCTCTATAGGAAAGCCGCCAGAAAGAAGTTCAGGCCAGCTGACGACACAAGGATGACGGACTCCTCTTTAGGAAGCCGGAGGACTAGGCACCCGAATATGCTAACGGGCAATGCGAGCACGCAGATTCTCATATATATTAAAGTGCGTGTCAAAAGTAAGCACCACTGAAAGGTCCCGGGAAAGAGCGTGTAAAAAGTATTGGCACTTCCACTTACTTATTCTCTCTTTGCTTTTTTCTGGGTTGATGCTTCCGCCCCTATTAAGTACCTTTGGCTCATATAAAACATTGAACTTCAGAGTGGACATACATAATTCGGTGACTTTTGAGCCACCTTTCACTTTAGTTGTTTTTCCAGTCTTTATGTCATCAATAATACCAATGACTTTTCTTTCGTTGAGAAACTCTTTCGAGCATTTCGCTAGTGTTAATGGAACGAACTTCTTCTATTCTGCGAAACCTTCTTCAAAGGCGAAAGCTCTTGCTAAAGATCTACGGAAAGGCCACTTATGTCCATCTGACTAACTACCCAAATCTTCTTTCTACTTAATGTTCATCCTCGTCACTGAGCGGATGAAAAGAAAGTCAAAGCCAGGGAACCCAACCCACCTGTTGCAAGTGTAAAGTACAAGGGCGAGGATCTATACTTGATTTTGAACCTCCTTCATTTCAAAATATTATTCTGCGAGCTGCAAAGACATGGCCTGCCTTGGGAAGGTTCATACAGATATAACGAAATGCTTCTATCGGATTCCAAACATCTCCTACTTTCTTGTGTTAGCCTTCGCGTCCCACGCCCATCCGCTGCCCAAAAGATATTCCATAAAGGACGACCCAATAAAAGAAGTTGGGATCTCTAAGCAAAGAAACTATATATGAGATTTTGTATGAAATAGAAAAGAGCGGAAGGGAAGGAAGTTGAGTGTGCCGGAGTAGAAGGTCAGAGTGGAACGATTAGGATTTTCAGGAAATCTTTTATCTGTTTATCTGGTAACGCCCTTTACGATTACGCCTTCCTCTTCCAGCACCAAAATTCGAGTAAAAGGTAAGTTCCTCTTTTGACTCTTATAACCGCGAAACAGGCAGAACGGAAGGAAATAAATAGGCCCGTCCAGACTTCCCCTCGTACAAGGCATCGGCTGGTTGAACCAATATAAGTTAGTCATACATAAGCTAACTAGAGTACAACGGGGTCCATCTTTTAATACCTGACTTATTTTTCATAAAAAAATATAACGCGGAACCAAAAGTCAAAATGTATAGAAAAGGATGGAGTTACTTTATTGACACGGATGTGATGCTACAGGATTGACTCGGTTAGATCACAACGAAAGTGATGCTTGATCCAGGAGGAGGTAGTTCATATTTTATTATCAGCTTTCCTTCCTGGAATGAAATTCGCTTGACTTTAGAATCAAGTGGAAGACACTAGCTCTCAAAAACTCTACTCTGGATCAATGGTCCTGAACTTTTATCCTCCCTTTTATGATATTAGAAGCATTTCAAAGGGAAGGCCACACTCTTACTTGAGAATAAGGTCAGGTCAGTTTATCTAGATATGGAAGCGAGGGTGTATGGATGGTATCACCTATGATGCCCGACTCTTTAGCTCTGGTACTGCACTCTATTAAAAAGTACTGAGTCTGTTTCTCTGGTACCACTCCCTACTGTGATGCTCTTCCGCCGAACTACTAGTATTTTGACTTTTCTAGCAGACTCTCGTGAATATGCGTTTTCCTCGGTAAAGTCTGTATGACCCGGACAGATTCAAAGCGTGTTTTTTTCACCATCTGCATAACGAATTCCAACAGCCACGTTCTCTTACTTCTGCTTTTCTAGAAACTCGAGCTTCTAATTCTTACTATTATCTATTGTCCTCTTTGTTCAGCGGAAAGTAAGTCATAAAGCCAAGCCAGTGAAAGCAAAGACTCAGGGTATAACTCCACTACTGACTGGTATCTATCCAAGCAGCTTTCCTTATTTTAGGTATCTCGAAAGCCTAAGCGAGAAAGGCCCTACCCACCGCTACGCCCTAAAGAAAGTGCCTGAGCCGACCTCTCCGATCCTTCAAACGATAGCCCGAACGAACTAGAAACTATTCAAAAAAAAGGACACCGCTTTGTCGAACAACCTTTCAGCGTTGCTAATAATATATAGATATAAATGAAATCAAGGCTGTCACTTTAAGCGAGTTAGGAGATTCACGTGCTGCTGAGAACCATTCCATAATGGAGGACTTTCTAACTAATAGACTGATGCCTGCTTATTGGTCCCGGCTTGAAAGGTTCTTGGTTGGCTCAGCTCCCTTGCTTCTTGCTATTGAGCTAGCTTCTTGTCTATAACTGCTATCTACAGCTTGGCTTTTTTGACAGCAAGGGCGTTAGCCCATCCGTGGTCAATCGACATATTCTCATATATAGTGCCGTTTGTTTCATTCTCTTGTTCTAAGTGCATTAGCTTCGTAGGTTGTTGTGCCGCAACTGTCGTTTGAAATTGCTATGCTTTGTTCAACGTTCTAGTACGTGGTTGCTGCCAAGCCCAGCAGCTACATTCAGGCGTTGTTCAACGATTGGAGTCGATTATGGATTTGGGGTAGTGGGTTTTATTTGAAACCAGCACAAGGACTAATGTTGTGGATCAAAAGTTTCGATCGTACTTGGTGGAAGTATTATTGTGGCACAGCTACTTGCGGGGTAAATGCGACCTATGTAATAACAGTAAAAACACAGCAACTCACCTGCAGGGAACAGTTCCATGCGCTTTCTACGAAACCTCACTCAAATGTATGGTGCAAGATGATATGTCTCCCACATATCTTTCTTTAGAAAACAGGGGAATTTGGATTATCTAGACCCCTTCCTCATCCCTGCATCAATTAAATTCACGACCTTTCCATGAGCAGTGAAGGGAAGGAAGTAGGGGTGAAACAATGGAGACAAAATAGAAAGAACGAGTCTAATGTTGCGAGTTAAAAAGCTTGCTGGTATATAGAATTTGGTACAGCTTGCTCAGCATGGTTCCGACCAGCAATAATATGTTGGATAGAAGAAGAGAAATAAGGCTCAAAACGTTCTCGAGCAGCGCTCTAAAGTAGTGGCCATATTGAGAATTGGTGATGGGAGGAGGATGGTCTTGGTGAGGCGGTCCTTAATAACCAAAAATTGGGAAGAAAATTCAATAAGCAAGGCCGGTCAGAAAGAAGGCTTTATTTTTGGTAAGCTTGCTAGAGTAGCTCTTCTATAGGAAGGCTGAGGGCGAATGCAACATTGGAGCCTTCTACTTACCGCTCATAGGGCTCTTTTGGAAAGAACAAATCCTAAAGGCAGCGGCAATCTGAATAGCTCAATGCCAGTTCAGTCAAACTGGATGGACCCATTAGGCAACTCGATGTACACAATGCCTTTCTTCATGGCGATTTCAAAGAAAGAGACGGTGAGAGGCGCCCTCAGTCAACCCAAATCTTTTCTTTCGCAACCTGGCAGTGGGGGATTTATTGCATCCGTTTCCGTTGCTTGCCTATCATCCGTTGAAGGAAATAGAAACATAGTTAGTCAAGGGAGTAGTGCCTTAGAAAATCAATCCCATCATGACCATTATTCCCCATTTACAATTTGCTATTGCTCGTTACCTTCCATTCCCACACTGTGACGAGGTATTTCTACTACGATCACTGGCGTATCCTTATCTAGGGTGCCTGCAGCGGCTAGCTTGTAAAGTGCGTCGTCCCGCATTTCTTCCTTTTGTCTTTTTATATATACCGAGCTTTCACTTTCACTGGAAGAAAGATTCGATTTTAGTATTCCATGTCGATTCCATCTTTTCTGCTATACGCGCCTCCTTCTTTCTTTATTGGCTAATCCCTCTTTCTGATTGGGGTGCCCTTTCAATTCAAACTTTACTTATCAATCTATCGGTTCTCAAAACTGGAAACTATAAGAATGCTTTCGAAGGCAAAGTTAAGAGAAAGCTTCTCTCATTGAGATGTTTCATTTTATGTATTCATCAGACTTGTTAGCAACAGCTTCAACTATATCATGAATGCACACGTACGTCTCATGTCGACCTTCGAGATTAACGTACATAGAAAAATTCAATTCCTGAATGGAAGCAGTGCTCCTCTTTCTTTCATCGTAGAAGGTGATCTAAAAGATCGTCATGGTCTTCTTTATTATGTGAATCGACAGTCCTTTGCATCCTACTGGTTGTAGTGATAGAAGCAGTGGTACACTAACAACGGCCAATGGTTATATGCTTGAGGTACTAGAAGAACCTACGGAGGAGATCGATCCAGCCCAAGATGAATTAGATAAGCTGGGAAGCGAGTTCTGGCAATCAAGTCTCATCAGTTAGGGGTCACTTTGAAAGTGAACAAATCATAGGCATTTATAACCATACAATTACACATGTTTCAAAGTTCTCAATTTCTAATGGGAATTTCTTCTGTGTTAAGTCCGCTCTCACTTCATTAATTCAAGGCTTAAGGAAGAACTAACTATGATAGACCTCAAGCCCTGTAAGTACACAGGCTGGTTACAACACGGCTTAGAAGAAGATCAAGCCCTACCTTTTCATTCATGTTGGGAGTCACTTTCTATACGAAATTCATGAGTGAAGAAAGTCGTAGTGATTACCAACAGAAAGCCGTAGAAAGGTAGTTTCCATTCTTCAATCAAGGGAGTTGTGATTATTCGTAATTCAATCATTATATTAAGTCGTTGGGGACTAGTCGTTGATCAGTCTCGACAAAAGTGGTATGTAGTGAAGGACAGGCTTTCTTGTTCATATTCAAAGGGGCGGGTGCCCTCTCATAAGCTTGACCTGTGGCGATTGGCCTTCCCCCTTCCATGGATGGCCTGGCATCTAAGGCACCTTTCTTAGTGAAGCCTTATAAAAGAAATCGGTCCTCGCTTAGTTTAGTTATCTGCGAGAGGTTAGCTTTCTCCCCGACATTCGTCCTTCGGCCTTCTGCTCCTCTTCCAGGCCTGATGGCGCCCTGGTGCTTTTCTTGTGCATAGAAGGAGAGCACACTTTCCAAGAGTAGAGGCGGGGATGGGCATCTCTTTTGCTTCTTCGGTCACCCAAGGGCTTGGATGTGTAGGGACTAGAGGAGGCATAGAGCTGATGCCGACCGAAGCGATTTGCTTTAGCCAACATACTGGCACCAGGTTGAGGGATCACCAAGTTGAGAGTTCAAGGCAGATCCAATGGCAGAAAGTTGTGCCACCATTAGCGTGTCGAATCCGACGATGCCGCTGTTCAAGGGGGAGAACTATGAGTTTTGGAGCATTAAGATGAAGACGCTGCTCAAGTCGCAAGGGCTATGGGAGTTGGTTGAGACGGGGGGCACCGACGAATGACCCGACACCCACAGAAACTACCAAACGTGATGCAAAGGCGTTGTTCTTTATTCAACAAGCCATAGTCGACACGGTTTTCACAAAGATTGCAGCAGCAACCTCGGCTAAAGATGCTTGGACTATCCTGAAAACAGCATTTCAGGGGAACTCCAAAGTATTGCAGATAAAGTTACAAGGCGCGCAGCGAAGAGAATTTGAGACGTTGAGCATGAACCAAAGCGAGTCTGTTCAAGCGTTTCTTACCAGAGTCACCTCCGTAGTCAACCAAATCAAGAGCTGTGGCGAAGATCTTGTAGAAAAGACTGTTGTTATGAAGGTGCTGCGTAGTCTTACAACAAAGTTCGATCACGTGGTGGCTGCTATTGAGGAATCAAAGGATCTATCGACATACAAGTTTGATGAACTGATGGGTTCACTACAAGCCCATGAAGTGCGACTAAATAGATCAGAGGAGAAGGATGACACAAAGGGACTTTATCACTAGGGGCAACTCGGGAAGATGCAGAGGTCGCAGTGGTTAATTAACACATCTGTTATAATTCAGCTTCTAGGACCGCAGTAAGTCTGGTCCTAGCAAGTAGAGTTCACGGGAGAAAAGGCGCGAAGCGACTTAGTTACCCCGGGAAGCTAGGATCTCAGACCACGGATAAACCCGCAAAAGAAGAAAAAGACCGCTTCGCGCCTGAAGTCACCACCTAGCAGATACGTTTGACCGCCAAATACACGCTCAGCTAGCCAACGGTCAACCGGGCCCATTAGATCTCTAAGGGTAGGTAGGCCCATTCGAAGCAGTGTCTATGTGGGTGCTTCATCTCAAATAAGTGAGGCTCGAAGAGCTCAACCCGTTCTGCCAAATTTGTACCATGTTTTATCTCACACGTTTACACTGTTAAGAACCCTTATTCCCCAAGGCAGCTGAGACCTATAGAGCAAAAACCAAATCAGAGTTTCCAACCAAATTTGCTACCTTCACTGACTGATTTCATCGCTGCGCGCCTAGCTCCACTCTAATAATTGTACGCGCCGGCCGGTGAGAACGAACTCTCGCTTTCTTTCTCCAGGTCGAATAATAACTGCTCGATAAGAAGCTGTAGCTGTGGTTGAGTTAGTCCCTTCATACCTTACTAGCTAGCTAGAAGTCATTTCACACGTCGCTCGCACTGAGAAGAAGGGGCTGGCTTGGCTTTGGCTGGCTGATCCCGTACCGTGCGTGTCGTGACAGGTCCATATCGAGAAACATCGCTACAGTTGCGGGCGTGCACCAAATACTCTGTTTCGAGGTAGGTTATTGAAAGAGTTTGTGTGTCCAGTACCGGCTGAAATTACCAGAAGCACGCACCTTGATCCAGATCCATCCAGTTTGCCTTGCCTGGCATGTGTCTCAACTTCAAAAGAGGCTTGGAACATACATACATATAAAGCAACTTGTCGTCGCTCCCTCACCTGCCATTAGTGGGCTCATACGGGCCGGGGCAGCAAGCAGCTATATTGTATCGAAGGATGGTAAAGAAATGCACGGATACCTAAAAGTTGGATTGGGTTTTTGAGAAAGATAAATGAGAATATCTTAAACTCAAAGCCAGTATGTATAATATGCAAGAGAACTAGAAAGAAATGCGCAAGCAAGGTAAGCAGCTGGGGTACTCGATTTTCGAAGGAGAGCATTTGGGGGGAGAGCTCTTGGCGTGAGAAGGTTCGAAACGAAAGCAAGGGAAAGAAAGCAAACAGGCGGGCAAGTAGGGTGAATTCCGTTAGACTTTCCCCTATGTCATAAAGTCAAAGAAGGGAAATACCAATGTCGTGGCTGATGCAAACGAAAGGAGGACTCTCAGAACCAAACCTCTCTTCAAACCATAATAACACCGATACCAGAGTTCTGAAGGAAATGAAATTCTTTGTTTTTCAGCTTTCCTTTTCATCCTCCTTGCACACACAGCTTTTAGTTTTCTCAGAGTTGGGCGTCTTTCTATAAGCAACTCGTCCACTGCCATCATCGGCTCAAGCACATAAGAGAATGGTTCCCTTAGTCATTCATTGGAAGGTGCAAGGGGAAAATCCAGGTTGATGATCAAGTCAGCGAAGTTGATAGAGGTTTCGGTGGAGGCTCGGAACCACTGTGATATTCCGGGGTTTGTGAATTGGTAGAAATTATGCTATGCCTTCTACACCGAGTACTTTACTATTATTAGGTTGGCACAGTGGAAAGAAAACTTTCTTTGGTCAACAACAACATTAAGCAAGGACACCGAAGAGTCGACGAGTATTCAGCTTCTTTCGAATGACTGGAAAGAGCACTTCCACAAGGGCGCCGCTAGTCAATACTCCTCTAAGCTAAGCAGCTAGGTTGGGATGAGTCGAGGTACGACTTGAATAAGAAGTGAAGACTAACATGTTTTTTCAGTGTCAGGTTTTGTTCGGAAAGATAGAAAACGCAGGAGCTTAGATCGTGACGTAATTTCTGAACGTTTTATCTGTATTGAAGGAAACAAATCAGCAAGATCTTAATGGAGAAATGAGCTGTAAGTAAGCACCCCGGATTGCCAGTGAAGCCTTTTCCAGTGTTCCTGTAGCAACGCTTAGACTGAATGAAATAGGAAACCGGGCTTGAAGTAGAATTCCTAGTTTTCACTTTCTGATCAAGATTCCCATGCGCTTCAAGTAGTTCTTGAAAGACAATGGGCTAGAACATTATCTGGGTGTATATGCCTTTTCTGAAGTAAAGCCAACCCTTGAAAGAAAAAAGCCTTCAACCTATGCTTGCTCTTCACTCCCTAGTCAGGTTGAACTGAACCAAAATTCTTCCTATTGCTCGCTCAATGGGAAAAACCGTTGTGTGTTGCCGAAAAAACAACAATACAGCGACAGTGCTGACCATAGAGGCATGCCCGAGAAAGAGAAGAGTTGAGAAAATCAAAACGTTTACCAGGTTGGTTTGAGCAGTATTCTCGTAAGAGGTAGTTTTTGATTATTCCACTAGTGAAAATTGTTTTTCTTTTTTGCTAGTTCCAATGATCCATCCGTTCTTTCTTGTGTTTTTTAGTTTCTCGCTGACATACGAGATGTCTTATTTCAAGAATCCCAGCGAGTGAACGAAAAAAGGAGTGCGCGTAAAGAAGCGAGACAAGTTTGGTACAAGTCAAGTAGTCCTTTTGCCACTATAGGGATCCTCCTTTTTGAATAGAAACGAGAGCTCGTACGAGGCGCTTGCTAGAGTATTCCTTTTTGACTTTCCGGGTTTCATACATACTTTTGAATGTGTTAGGAAAGGTCGTACGAAGGAAAAAAGCCTCGAACAGAAGGAATGATCCGATAAAGTTCTGCAAGGTAAAGGGATCTGGGAGCGGTCTAAGAAAATGGCCTGCATGATTAATATAAGGGCGAGTCATAATTATCTATAGCAGACAGCCCACCAACTGCCGGTAAAGCGTGGGATCGGAAACAGGCTCACCATCTGTAGGTCTAAGCTGAAGCAGTGTATAAACTGGGTTAGCCTCTGAAAGCCGGGCTCGTACCACAAGATCTGTAGTGTAGCATACTACTATAAGTGAGAAGTGTTTGCCCCATCTCAAATAAAGGTCTGAGCTGCTCCGGCCGCAAAATAGCCTTCATGTCATCACCAGTACATATCGTCGACATAGAGTCAAAGAATGTCTCGTCCCTTAGAAAACGAGTGTACAAAGATGTCTTGGTGGTGATCGCTGCGCCAAAAAAGCAGCCCAGGGTGCTGAACTTCTAAAACCAAGTTCGAGGAGCCTGTTTTAGACCATAAAGCGACGACTCATTGAAGCGCCGGAGAAAAAGAATTTCTTTAAGTGAGTTTTCGAAGCCATAGAGAACGAGTAGGGTAGCTAGCTTTTATAGGTGAGGGAGTGGAGAGAGAGCTCATGACGTAAATTCCCTTTTTTAATAATTGAATTGTCAACTTTCATTTCATTCCACTCGCGCAACACGACATTATTTCTTCCGAATAGAATTCCCCTCGATGTCATTTATCAACCAGTCTATGTGTCTCTTCACACCGAAAAGTGCAAAAAAGGCTTGGAATCCAGGCACTATGAAAAAACATCGGCAGTAGTGTATGAGTCGAGTGATCTCAGTTACCGAAGGGATAGGATGTAGACTTCTCAGCAGAGGACTGCCATGACTTTTCCCTAAACCTTACTACGTGAGAGCTCTGCTTACCTTTAAACTAATAGCTCTTCAAGCAACGGATTGAACTGCGCTAAGGAAAACTGCACCAGTCATAAGAAAGACAAATAAGGAAATGATTAGTCTCTCGTTGACTTGACTCTGTTCGCTGAGCACTGGGCCTTGCCTTTGTCGCATGTGGATTGGTTACATGTCCTGTTCATTCTGCTTTACTCAGAATCTTCCGATGACGGGAAAGAGATGAGAACTGAAGTCGCTAGATGTGGTCTTGAGGACAGCGACGAAAGCACAGACCAAAATTCACTGGCCGTAGAGCTGGTCCCCGGTAAACACACACTATAAAGACTTGACGCCTCGGGAAGTGAATCAAGTCAAGACGCTCAAAACATTCTTCGTCCCACCGAAAGTGGAATACGTGGAGGGACGAAAAGTCATACATCGAGGCATACTCTTTTACAAAGCCGAAGAAATTCACCCAGGAAATGGGAATAGCCACCCAGAAGATTGGGAAAGATGGCTAAAGGACGAGAATGACGAAACAATACCTGTCAGGTTCCAAGGGTTTGACTCAAAAGATCGACTTATAATTAATGTGCAAATAAAGCATTTTGCTAAAGAACTCAAGAGAATTTTGCAGTTTTTAGCAAGTGTAGCTTGTACATTCCTCATTTCATGCAATTTTGATTTTCCAAACAAGAATTTGATGACTTATTATACAATAAGGTCATGACTAGAGGAATTTTTCTTGTGTGAATTTGTTTAGCATGACTAGCTTGCAAAAGATTCGAGCTCCGGATTGCTCATACTTCAAGAATAAGCAAAAATTAGTGACTAGCTAGCAAAGATTTTCATTTTCTGACAATCTCAATGTTGACACGGTCGCAAAGCACTGCTCTAAGTACCTAGACCAATATGTAGCACAACTCGTTGTCCCATTTTCAATTTACCAAGTTTTTCACATGAAAAGTTGACGTTAAGTTGGTTTAGCACCAAGTGCACCACCTCTAGCCTCTCAGGCGCTCCCTCGAGTTCCCACAAATGCTCCTCCTTTTTCTCATACCCTGCCCCAAAGGAAAAAAGGAACATCTGGTAACTTAATCCACAACTTGTATATACACCATATATACAGTACTAAATGCTTGTTTTTCTAATTTGTTTAGGTTATGTGCAAAACTCATTACATCATGTATTGTCTTCCAATGTAAGTAATATTCCTTGGCCTCACCCACCCAGTACCATATATGCTGAACATAGGTGCAAGAAAGAAACAAGTGAGGAGCATATTCAACATTCTCACAAAAGCAACAACAAGTGTCCTCAAACCTGCCCCTTCTAACAAAGTTATTTTTAGTGTTGATTTTATTATGCTCTACTAACCACATGAACATTGGAATTTTCTGTGGGATTTTGAATTTCCACCAAGTTTGTGTGTGTTTTGCTTTGACCCCACTAAAAGTTAACAGGTTGTAAGCAGATTTTTTTGTGAACCTCCCTGCACTTTCCCATCTCCAGGCAACTGTGTCCTCTGCATTTTGTAAGTTTGCTTTTGGAATAAGCGCCTGTAAATCCAGCCAGTCTTGCAACAATTTCCCCGAGAGGCTGCTTTGAAAGGTCACGATCTCCCCTTGAGAGGAAACCACCCCATGTACAGTACAAGATTTAATAGAACAAAGTTTGTATAAATGAGAAAAAATCGTAGCTAAAGTGCATTCACCAGAAAAAATATCATTCCAAAATGATGTGTGTTGTCCATTTCCTACGTTGAACTTGCAAAAAATATTACCTAAATGATGAAGTTTAGGAATTTCCTTCCAAAAAGGTGAAATATGAGAATTGTATTGAACATTGTGGTATTTGTAATTAATCATGCTTTTCAAAAGGCTATTATATATACTGTGGAGATTGAAACTTCCACCACCATTTAAGTAATAAAGCTATTTTCATATTTTGCAGATCTAACACCCCTAATCCATCATCCGCTTTTCTCAAACAAACCTTATGCCTGTTCACCAGTGAGTACTTTTTCCGCCAGTTCTATATTCCCTTGCAAGAAGAATCTTCTCCTTAACATTTCAATTGATTTACACACTTTCTCAGGTAATTTCTACAGAGAAAAATAGTATAAAGGGGGACAGCACACAACACAGCATTCAACATGGTCATTCTACCTCCTATTGACAGAATAGCACCTTTCCAGGCTTGTAAGTTGCCCTGAATTTTCTCTATGAGTGTACCCCATTCCATACTAGTATTCAGAATGTACTGTGCTGCATACTCCAGACCTTTAGCACTAGACTCTAGGTGCTAGCTCTTTACTAATAGATTGAGCAGCATTACCTACAGTTGAACCTACACACTATTACTAATAGAGTATACATACTCATGTAGTGTATTCTTACCTAGATTATAGGCACTTTGTAGAATACTAGTGGAATCCCCTAAAGTTACAGGTAGTTCTATAGAATGTTCGAATAGGTCTTCACTGATAGGGTAGAAAGCTACGCCCTTGTACTCTATTTTTTCAGTAACCGTAGGTTCTGATAGCGTACTAGTACTTGTGTTAGTTTATGAGACGCTCTAGAATTGTATCTTTGCTACGCTGTAGGAATACTACTCACTCATTTTACTTAGCTCTATCCTCTGAACTTTCACAACGTTATGGAACTCTGCAAGCGTAGAATAAGGAATTAATTATGCAAATTAAGTAAGGAATCGTCGAATGGTATTAAATAGAAATCGAAAAAAATGAAATAAGATTTTGATCTTTATCGGGCGACCCATATAAATAAGAAAGGGGGTATATTTAGAGTGGAAGACTGAAAAGGTAGGACCATGTCTTGATACTATAATATAGTCAATATGAGTACAGAACAGGATAACATTTCATCTTAAAGAAAGATAGGGTGGAGTTATGTAGATTGTATTTTATCATAAGCCATTCCGGAAGAGTTTGTATAGTAATACCTGTAATCTGCAGGAGATGCCTTAGATCTGCTAGAATTGCTATAAGTCAAAATATATTATTCCGGAGGAGGAATTGAATCGAATGACCTGTGTGAGTCCTTTAGCTAGGAAACTCGTAAGCATAGAAAGTACACTCTTAATATAGTAGAATAGCGCGGAATTTTGTTCTTGTACATCAACTACTATTAGCATGGGATACTACTAGATGACCAACTAAAGAAGTTGGAGAATGGTCGTGCCATATCTCGTAGACTCTGAACTGTACGAGTGAGTACCTGCTGTATAAACAGCTTGGTAGAACAGCATCAGTGCAACAAAACCAATAAGACTATAACTAGTAATAGTCATTAAAGGGGGTTTCGTATAAGTGTTTTCAGTATGTACTGTAATAGAAGTAAGTCGGATAGCCATGGTTAGGATCTTATCAGCTAGCGGCCGTAGGAGCGAGCGAGCTCGATTGAATACAAGGTTCGATAGACCATAGATAGTAAGTCCTTTAAATACGTTATAAGACAGATTAATCATACTATCTAGTAGAATGTTAACAGCCGTACCAAGCTTCGCCCTAGATTAAGACTAATACTAATGTACGAATCTGGTAGTAGAGACTGAGCATAGTTCATACCCGTAGAGGATATTCAGCAAAGCATTAGCTTCCTATAGGCTATTATTAGCAGTGTTAAGGGCATTCCGAGCTGCCTGAAGAGCACGCGGAGATACCGCATTCTGAGATGCCTCAAGTGCGTTCCGAACTTCCTGAATACTCTTATTATATTAGCAGCCTCCAGTTCTAGTCGTGTAGCTGTTACAGTACCGTTACGATCATCACGATTATTATCATTAAATGCAATAGGAATGTTTTCTGTACCCGCAGTGAAACGTACTCCCTCAGGTAGCTGATCCAGAATGGAGGTAGGAGCCTGAGCTGGAGCTGGTAGATTAGCCGGTCGTTCTAATGGTGCAAATATATTATTACCTGAAGAAGTGGTGTAATTACGGAAGAGCGGACGATTAATAAGAATACGTTCAGAAGAAGTACTTCCACCTCCTACATCATAAGTGGTTGTCGACCACTATTCGAAGCATTATTCATTACTTGTGAATACACCCACTCTCAGCTTGTGCTTCCTCAGAAGAAAGCTGAGCAGGTGACTCTGTTAGGGCGGTGGATTTTACGAAGAGGGTACTCCCCCAGTTTCTTGCTGAACAGACTCTTCTGTCCCAGATTAGAATAGGTTACGACAATGTTGGAACAGAGAGAACGTCGTAGCACAACATTGAGAAAATCCTGGTGGTTAATAACCTGTGTTGCAGTAATTACTGCATCACTAATGTAGGGCGTAGCTAAGCCCTATTCCCAGCTTAAGACTAGTAGTAGTAATTCCTAGGGCCATACCTACTGTCATAAAACTCGCAAATGGTTACTGTTTCATTGTACCGATTGATTGAGAAGGGGGTATATCTAATTAAGTAACTAGCTACCCCACCAGTATAAAGATACGAACAGGAACAGCCATACCACATCTACGAAATGCAAATAAAGTCAAGATGCCTCGAATCCGACGATGATGGTGATCTTACAGATGAGAACTGATCATTCGGAAAAAAAGGCAACGGCGATAAAGGCAGTACCAAGAAGTACATGTACTCCGTGGAAACCTGTACTAAAGAAGAATGTTGATCCGTCCATCAGCAATTGTAAATCCAGCGTTTGTGTACTAAATTCCTGGACAAATTGTAACATAGTACAGCAAATACGATTGTCATTAGTGTTCCTAGGATGGATCCTCGTCGGCTTCCTTGGATTAGAGAGTGGTGAGGAGCATATGGTTCTGTAGCTCCTGAAGATAGTAGTAGAAGAGTATTTCGTAGGGGTAGAGATACTGGGTTAATTGGTTGGATTCCAACTGGTGGCCATTGTGCTCCTAGTTCTACTGTAGGTGCTAGACTAGAATGGAAGAAGGCCCAGAATACTGATACAAAGAAGAATACCTCACTTAGGATGACTAGAGCAAGACCCAGAGGGTTTCCTTTTTTGACTAAAAATGTATGGTCCCAGTGAGTAACTACTAATGTTACGAACGAAAAGCCTAGTTTGACATCAAAGCCTTTCCGGTTCAAGGCCAACCAAGCGCCTATGAGATAGGGAGAGAGGAAAAAAACAAACCTAGCCAACTAGAGATTGGATCATCTCCAAGATGTAGTGACAACCGTTTGGCACCTCGATGTCGCTCCCCAAAGATATAGTAATCCAAATTAAATGTACCAAAGTCTGTATACTTTCGTCCAACTTATTCTACATCCGAGAACCAGGCAGTAATAGGAATGGATTGACTATTGAGTGCTATCTTCTTGGAAGATTGATCCTACCTACCTATGCGATCAGCTTCGATAATTACAAAGCGGTATTATTCTGTTTTTCTGGGCTTGTATTCAGATGGCTTATAAGAAATATCTCTATTTTTGATATATTTGTAGGTTCTCCAAACTGATATATTTGTAGGTTCTCCAAACTGGACTGGAGCAGGTCTGGCTGAGGATTTGTGAGGCCTGGCTTCTGAGAGGCTGCAACATGATGAGTGTCCGCACAACCATTCGGTTCATCACCTACTCAGAAGATATTTTGAAAGGTGAACCAATCCACATGTCCTGTTCATTCTGCTTTAGCGCGCTATGGTGAGTCCACTACTGAGTGAGCATCCCAATTTTGATACTCCGATCACCCCAATTTTGTTCTTTCATTTATTTCGTAAATAGTGACTAGTCTGTTTGTGTCTCATTTGTTCATTAGAATAAGCATAAGTGAAAAGCACTTTCTTTCCTTTGCGCTTGAAAGACTGAGGAATGAGCACGATGCCCTACACAGCTTTGGCAGCACTTGCTTCCTTAAACAAAAATACGCACTTCCTTTCTTTTCCTAGTTCTTTCGCTTTTAAGTTAACTTGAAATTGGAAATTAGTAATCAGCAAAAAAAGCTTTTCATGACTTTGTGCTTTGACTGTAGATTGAGCTTTTGCTTTCTATTTTCTCGTAAATAGTAGAGTTTTGTTTCGTGTTTCGAAATCAGTCTTTTCCTTGCTTTCTCTTTGCTTCAATTTTCGGTAGGCTGCCGCCCTCTCCTACCGATCTTTATTCCACCCCTTTCCAACATAATCCTGGGAATCTAGACTCGTGTACCTCGATTTACGTACATTCACCAAATAGGAAGGCGCAAGCCTTGTCTGTAACCAATCGCCTGTTTCCTAGAAATATGAAAACCGGGCAAAAGGAAGGTCGATTCCCATCCAAATCTATTCTATCTACGAGAATTTGTTCCTTCCGGAGAAAGACAAACTAGATTTTTTAGTGTCCCAAGTGTAGTGGGAAAGACAATGAGCTCCTTATTCCCGGTCGTCGATCGAGTGAGTCAAATTGTACAAAAACAACGTGCCCTACACTCCTGTTACGTAAGCAAGTAGAGTAAAGCGGAAAAGCCAATTTGCTTTCGTATACAAGCTCTAGCTCATTAGACTCAAAGTCGGGTCAAGCTTCCTTGAGCTTCGAAGGCTAAAGTCACTCAGCTTACTCTCATCCTTTTGATCCCTATCTTCCTGTTTACCCGGGTTCAATTAAGGTTTCCTCGGGAACTTTTCCAAACTGATTTTCTTTGCTCTTGGGCAGGCGCCTACAAACAACCTTGCTCATTCAAGCATAAACTCGATAGTGAGAAGTTTCATAGCTATTGATTTTGGTTTCTTCTGCTGTTTTCTTCTTTCAAGCGGAGACACTTTTGTACTTATATTAGATTTATGGTGGAAAAAGTGCATCGTATACGGTACGGGCCTTTCGTCGGGATTGTCTACCTTTCGTCAAAAAGGAAGGTTTAGTAAATCAGGAAGGTAAGGGTTTTTTGGAAGGTCAGCCTGCCTATAGCCTCTAAAGAGGAGATACTTACTTGTAAGCTCAGCCGGCTAAAGCCTGCGCATTTGCTTGAAACGACTTCACGTCTCCATTGGATACTTTTTTGTACTTGTGAGCTTAGCGCATGAAATTGCTTCCCGTGGAATCAAGAATCCTTTCGGCTTCCTTCTTTTGCTGACTCGTTACACAACGCTCAGCTGCTTTTTTCTTGGAGGCAAGCGGCTGTTCATTTAATTAGAGCTTATGCTTTGACATTCCTTTCTTTGCTCTCCTTCGCAGTTCTCCCTTTAACACCAACGGTAGACTCCGTCCGGTAGAATGTGACTGCTTCCTTTTCATTTCGGCCCCCTTTAATACCACATCAAGGTGACAGGATTCGAACCTATGGCCCTCTGTACCCAAAACAGATGCGCTGACCAGACTGCGCTACACCTCGTCTCCCCCGGGATCCACCCATAAAGACTCGCGAAATTGCCCCCCCGCTTTGGGCACTGGGAGGCGAGAACCACCCACCGCTTTTTGGAAAGAAGCCAACAACCCCCCAACGAGTTCTTTCAGTTAAACCCCAGAGAGGGCCCCGCCAATAACACTCTCATTTCGTCTTTCAGTAGGCTCGCTCTCGGTGGACCAAAAGCCCGCTCAGAAGTGGATTCGAACCACTGACACAAGGATTTTCAGTCCTTTGCTCTAACCAACTGAGCTACCTGAACAAAAAACGAACGAAGTGAGACTTTCTTTCAGCATATAGCGTCTACCTCTTCATTGGATCACCTTGGTACCGCTACTGTCTTCCAAAAGAAAAGCAAGATCTGTCTATCTACGACAATCTTTGATGCTGATCGTCACCAATCGTTGGAAACCCTGGTTTGGCTTGTCTCGTGTGGTGGCGCTGACTACTTGACAATACTTATCGTTTCAGTCAGTCCGCCCTTCCCTTCCAGAGGTTCTTTATCTAGAAAACTTGCTTGGCCATCCCTTTGAGCGTAGGGTATGGATGAAACTAGCAGTTTAGTGCTTTCTTATTAAAGAAAGACCATCCTTTGATTGAGGTTATACTTCTTCATTGGGATACGCGGAATAGGAATGCCCGATGGAAGTGAAAGTAAAGACTGATGGATGTGATGCACCTACTTCAACTGAAACTACTTCTTCTCTTTCATCTGCTTTCTGTGACTCGGCACCTGGGACTACAACTGTAACTGGTAACGTAGCTACGACCTTATTCCATAGATCGTTCCCATCCCATTACGATTCATTCTTTATGGCCTGGCCTTAACCTGGATTTAATAGGTGCAGAGAGGTACTCGGATTTTTTTTGAATACCTTTTTCTACTCAAATTGACAAGTGTAGAACTTGTACTCTGTGCTATCATTAGTACCATTTCTTGCTCCGAGACTCCTTCCTTTCATTATTAGCTTGATAATACATTGGAACGCCTATTTATTGGCTAGGCTGCTGACACACAATAAGATGGTTTCATAACAAGCTAACGCCCTTTTCTTGAAGTTTTGCCAAAGTTTCATTAGCCAACTTGCCCACAAGCTCTCTTATGTCCTCACCTATATTCACATCTTCAATCCAAAGGGAAGTCTGGTTTGGTTGAAACTGAAGTGATGGTACTGGGCCCTCTATTTGATTACCTTGCAAATGGAGCGTATTAAGTGAAGTAAAGTTTCCAAATCGTTTTGCTACTGGCCCGAGAAAGGAGCAGCCCGTAAGGACGAGCTCTGTTAGGCTAGGTTCTTTCCCTATCCAATTGGCTACCATAGTATCAAAATCGTTCTCTTCAAGATGAAAACTTGTTAGACGGATGCTGGGATTGTAGGTTGATGGTTCCTCTCTCAAATCCAAGTTTCTAGTAATGGGAGATAGCATATTCAATGCTTGGACCCGCGGCACATCCTGGAAAGAAACTCCAGCCATGCGAAGAGACTTGAGAGAGTAAAGATGAGACAACCACCACACATCTACAATGTAGATATTGGGCATTGAATCTAGGTAAAGATATGGGTTTCTAGAAAGGTTACCAAGCCGACTTCAAAGAAGGGGCAGTACAGTAGCTGTGGTATTCCGCCCTTCGTAGGTCAATCAGTCAGACATGCCATGTTAAGTCTAAATTGCCCGTGGGGAGATGCGGAAGGACGAGCAAGCGAACGATGATAAATATACGGTGAAGATGCGATCTGAGGAGATAAGGGGTTTAACGGACATGGGCGGAGTGCCTAGCCCGTGTCACTGCAAGTGGGACCACGGTAGTGAACTACTTAGTTCAATATGCTTTTTTGGGGAGAGCTTTCAACTCGTAAATAGTGGAGTTTGCGCGTGTGTCGAAATCTGTCTTTTCCTTTCCTTTTCTTTGCTTGCCTAGCCTTATTTGGAGTTCTAAACAGTCTAAGTAGGAAAGAGCGTATTTTTGTTGCTATCAATTTCATGGATTGAAGATGTAGGAGGAAATCCTAAACCCAATTTGGTAGGTGAGTAACCATAAAGTGCTTAAAAAGGGCTACACTTTAGTGAAGTATGAGAATTAGTATTATACCTGTACTCGGCAAGTGAGAGCCAATTCATACACTTCTTGGGGCACATGCATCTCAAATATGTCTCCAAGCATGGGTTCCCCCTCTCTGTCTGCCCGTCTGTTTGAGGATGGTAGGCAGTTGATAAATGCAAAGAGGTCCCTAGTTTTTTGCATATTTCCTTCCAAAACTCGCTAGTAAAGCTCCTGGAGAAAAAGAGATTGAGCTACACGCTACTCTTACATGGACCTACCCATTCCTGCGTAGCTCATGATATATGGATGCCTTATCTGTTAATTGATAAAAGGTGCGGAAAAAAGTGAATTCCCTAAAAGTTCATAAGCCGGACCATTGAGATGATTCAGTTGGTATAAATTCTACTCTCAGGTAACTGGCAGTCATTATGATAAAGTTGGCCAGCATGATCACGCGATCAGCGTGACAAATGTGATAGTACACGTGACCAGCAAAATGATATGGTGACCCATCAGACTGGAAATGTGTCAGCTGACTGACTTGGGAGAAATCGGGAAATCTATGGTTTTGTCCAGGATACAAATCCCGAGCAGGCTAGACTTGCCCAGAAATTCAATGAAATTCTTGGATAGCCATAGTACTTATGGTTACATAGTAAGACTTATCTATCCTGATTTAACTCGTGATCTGTACTTTCTATCAATCTAGCAGATAGAAAGGTCGAAACAGACAATTAGGGGGGGGGATCTCGCCCTGAAAGCTAGCTCCTGTTTATGGTACTTACCTCTCTTCTGCTAAGCGACTATATTAAGAAGCTATACGTTCTAATGAACGATATGAGTTAACTGGTGGAATGTCAAAAGGACAGCCAACACCACCATAATGGCAGTATGATAGGCTGGTGACTGTCACAAGCTGTAAGCTTGCGAGGGACATCGTATCGTAATGCTATGATTAGCCCCACTAACAATCAAGGCCTTGAAGAAAAATAAGTAGATGCTCCTGCCAGCTCACGGAAAACAAAGCGAATGGTTTCGAAAGGCTAAATCTTGGAAGCATAGCAGGATATATGAAGACAGATCCCCTACCATTATTCGGCTAGCTAGGCTAAAAGGCCGAATCCTAGAAAAAGGAGATATGGGCAAGATGAAGGGCGATGTGCCAAATAAGGTGATTGCCATGATCAGCAGATGGACATTCAAAATTATGGAATCTTTATTTGTCCAGTTAGCGGTAAAAACCTTTGAGAAGGGTCCGTGAACCAGTCAGCAGATGACTATACCATTAATGCAGTAGACTAAGTAAATGTCTGAGGAAGACCTAATCCAGGTATCGCACTAGAATGAATTTACCCCCTGTAGCCTATTGGGAAAGAGAATAGCAGGCTAAGTCCTAACTGGAGCGTATACGGGTATGGTTCAAGTCGAGCCAAGCCCTATATCAGTACTAAACAGAGTTAATTATACAGTCATCTGACAGTTGTATGCTGTTCGGTGTGGACTGGGTGGTCTCCAGAATGAACTGGATAATAGGAACATGTTTGTCTCTAACGTGTCGGTGTGAATGGATTCAGATCTCAATTACTGAACCACAGAAATAGTAAATACAGAATGGATGCCCCGTTATTAATGGTACTTAAGACGCGTGCAGGGAAACTTTAGTCATGAGTCTTGAATAGACCAACCAATCTCACGGTGTCACAAGTCAATTTATTCTCTGGTATACTAAGCTCGAGGCTTTGATAATACATACAAAGTCTCGTCATAATCCATACTAAGATAGTATCCAGTAATCCAACTCTGGTACGAAACCTTGAACTACTTGACATGTGTAAGTTATCTCGGTATACGCAGAGGATGAGTGATGATTGAGGAAGATGCAGTAAATGCTGCGATGTGTTTAGCGGAAACCACTACTGGACAACGATACTAGTAGAGTTTGGCCGGGAATCTGATAGAGAACTGCTCTCTCTATCACCATGAGAGTTCTATGGAGGAAAGAATGTCTTGTAAAGACCGATAATATGATGATGGAATACCTAGTGGGACGTGGATTAGACTGTCACTCCCCCACCAACAGAACGTAACACGATCAGCTTAATTCAGGATATGAATTCCTGAGATTCTTGATATAGACTTGCCGTAGAAAGAACTCTCAGAGTGTGCAGCCGGCCGGATAGGAGAAGAGACTTGCTAGATGATAGAGGGAAATATACTAAAGAGTGGCATGTATTCTCTTCCTCCATCTATTTTCAGAGCTTGTTTGGAATGAGAGACGGAGTGCTGAAATAAAGAGAAGTATTCAGTGACTCAAAACTGGTGGTGCACAAGGGAATTTGAGGCACTTAGAATTGCAGTCACTCATAGACCTGTACTTACTTCAGTAAGCCAGTTGTGCCTGAGACTGATGCGGGGGGAAGAGGAGAGGAAGACAATCTCATACTTGAGCAAGCCTCTGTGCCCAGGCTTGAGTTAATAAAAGACTTCCTTGCACTACTCACTGCCGCCGGTAGGTAGGAGAATTGTCTAAAAAAGAGAGATTTAAGTAGAACAAGAGAGAAAAAAGTATATAGTGATTTTTCGCGGAGAGTTCTTTTCCGCTTGTAGTAAGCCCTTCTTCGCTTGTGTCCACCCTTGGCCTCGTTCTCCCTTTTTTCAAGTTGGACCTAGTAACGAGCTTGTCCAGTTAGTCAGTGGAATCGGTTACTAAAGTCGCTCAATCAACTTGACCATGGTGGTAAAAAGCTCTTTGATTTGAATTGGCTCGTGACCCGAAATATTATAACGCAGTTGAACCAGGTGAATTCTGACAAAGTGGAATAAGCTACCTCGTTATCTGGCATAGCATCATCTGGTCTCCAACATGCTAGATTCTTAAGCCTGACTTACAATATAAAGGAAAATTTGGTCTTAGACAAACTATTCTGACGCTGGCACAGTTTCCGCAGGCTTGGATTCGGATTCCTTTGCTTCTTCTTTTTACTCCTCGCTCGAACATTGCCGATCACTGATTGAACTTCTGTCACTTATGTGACAGTGCATGTCATTTACTTTATGCGCATGGAACCTTTTTGCTTTTTTCTTGCGCACCTACCTATTTGTCCTACTGTAGAGGGGTCTACTGTAACGGTGCACTAGGGACCGCAAAGCCCAGGTACTCATATGTTTTCGTAGATTAGATAGATTCAATTCAAAATTGATACTACCCAACCCGCTTCTGCAGCCCTCATAAGATGGAGCTGACCGGTTAAATACATTCATTTCTGGTATTATGGAGAAGTAGTTGGAGGAAGGTTTTTTCAGTTAGAAAATCAGTTTTGTCTGAAAAACAGGAAGGAAACAATGTTAGATGCTAGCTACTCGCACTAACACTGACAATATGTCAAAGGAAAGAGGAAGGGGTGCGCACCTCGAATCAATGCCTAAAGAAAGTAAGTATACCCGGCTGCTCTTTCTTAACCGGGGAAAGAAATGCTCTGTATGAGTGAGGGGCATTTACAAGCAAGGAAAGCAATGGCTAATGCACAAGCAAGAACATCAATTTTTGGGATACAGTGTTCCATGCTACATGGATGAAATGGGGAAAGGAAAATCCCCTCATCTTAGCCAGTAATTGTCCTCAGTAAATGCAGGCAATTACAAACAAATCTCGTTGGTGGGTAACTAAGGCAAGCTAAGCTTTTGATAGTCAGTCATACAAGTGATGAAGTCCGCCGATCTATGCATTTGTTGCAACAATGCACCTACCACTAAAGCTAGGAAAATTAGTACGTGCCCCACCCAAAGTAAAGTAGGAAAAGCTCCGAGGAGAGAGAGAATATGCTCATAGGCGAATCCGACATACAGAAAGGTAGAAGCATAGAAAGGGGTATACTCTCAAACATGAATCCCCAGGATACATCCATAAGTTATGAATCAATCCTACTAATTAGATTAATAGATAAAGAACTACCAAAAAGACCTACTTCGTAGAATGCTAGATAAGCGTTGTGTTATGCTGTTGGGTGAGAAAGTTAGGAGGATTGTGGAAGAGCCGAAGCTAATAATTTAATATAAGGTTGCGCTCGAGCAAAGAAGCACAGCCTGGTTGGAAAAAGTTCCGCCGGTCTACTATTCTTGCCTTTGGTTTCCCACAGAGCTAGCATGATAGGGCTCTGTTCATTCGGTCATCCTCTCGAGGTCTGCTTTCACTGTTGCTCTATGTGGTTGACATGATTGTTACTGGTGATGGTGTTGCGGTGATAAAATACCGATTGCAGGCAGAGGAGAAGCTAAGATGTTAGCCAAGGGCGAGGTAGAGCTTCGCGTCGGCAATGGAGCAAGAGTCGCTGCTTTGGCCGTGGGATACTTTACATTATATTTTCCTAAAGGATTCGTTTTAGAACAACGTAATTGTTACTATGTACCTGTCATAAGCAGAAAGATTATTTCTATTTCTGGACATGAATGGATTTGAGTTTAGATTCCAGAAAATTTGTTCTTTCTTTTATTTCAATAAAATTCTCGGCTCCATTAGAGAATGTACTTTATATTATCGACCTGGAAGTACCCCCCTATAACATACAAACCAAAAGGACTTAAGTCAAATGAATTTCATCCCACTTTCTTATGGCATTGTCGTTTGGGCCACACAAATAATAAGCGGTCCCTTTCCCTAGCAGGACATTATGACTACCCAAATTACATGAATGTCAATATCCGACAAATACCTAATCTACAATGGACTCATTTTAAGCCCTTTGTCAGTTGATATCTCGATTGAACTCAAGGTAGGAAACGTGTCCTCCTTGTATAGCTCAATCTCTAATTTCTCGTACCAAATTTAGACTGACTGTCAAATGGTTGACTCTCAACCATAGAGCACGGCCATGCACTTTCTCAGTCTATATTTCTCGAGGGGCCCAGAGATATCATACTCTCGTTATATAAGAGAGAGAAATTCTATCTTGATTACTCACATTTCTCCACATGATTCATAGCACACCCGAGTACTACCTTTATTTTTACCTGGTTAGGGCTAACGTTTGATAGCATCAAAGTGTACATTCCTCATGTAATAAACTATGGCAATCTCAGGTTAAAGGATTAAGCATAACCCTTATATGAATGAAACAAACTGATGGACGACACTTATATCAAAATCCATACAGTAGAGAAAGGAGATTGACTCGAAAAGATCAAATGCAAGTTAGTCCATTTGGAATGGGGAGGAAGGTGTTAAATACGGGTCAGCCTGGAAGGAAAGTGAGTAGACGACCTGATAGCCAGAGTCAGACCGCCCCTCAAAACGTAGACCTCAAAGTCCCCCTTCCTACAGGTTCACCAGTGACACACCAACAAAAGAAATCGAATTTCATATATATAAAAAGGAAGCACTTCTATTCAGGTATATGAAGAATGGTTTTTTGTCCCTTTCGTCCAGTGGTTAGGACATCGTCTTTTCATGTCGAAGACAGGGGTTCGATTCCCCTAAGGGATAGGTACTGATTCCCGCGGTATCATTGCTGAGTGATCGCTCACTAGAAATACTTAGATATGTCCTCTCGTGATCAGTCTTCCACTATCTTATTTCCTCCAACAAGCAATGGCCGAGCGCACTAGCGCGCCGTTGCGCGTTAGCACTCGCTGGAGTTTTCTTGCTTGAGCGCACTATTAGAAAGCCGTTGCGCTAACGCACTCGCATCCAGTGAGTAACGTAGGCATGTTACGAACAAAAGCTTACTCACTCGGTAAACAACAAAGTAAACAAAGTATAGGTATGAACGGGTTTCGGAATATACCGGCTGTACTTGACCTACTAGTCGTTCTATAGTGCCAACTTACCTGCTGTTAACCAGATTTCCCCATGTTTCCTAATAGGTAATGCTTTACCTACATATTGCGACTCTGACCTCATAAACGAAGAATAGGCGCGTAGTCACTTTTACTCAGTGTAAGTGGCGGATAACACTTTCTCTAGTTCCACACATGGCCTTTTCCTTTCCGATGCTTTGAATCACCCTTCGCTAAGAAAGAGATCGACTTCCTGGCACTCATCCACATCTACCGATTGCAAGTCGTTTCACTTATTAAAGGAATCACCTATCCTTCGGAAGTACTCTTCTCTTTCCCGTAACCTCTACCTTTAACCATTTCTCGTTTAAGGGCTTGGCACTCACTCTGAAAAAGCCCCTTTTTATGTCTATCAATAACTGCATTCCATATTTGGTCCGGTTTTGAAGTTTAGTGTAGCGCGAGTCTTTCAAGAGGAGCTATTGTGTAGAGCTGAACTCATGGTTGGTTAAGGCTTGATGGTCATGCTCTTGTTTATGGTGAGTATGGCTGATCCGCAGAATAGGCGAGGCGAGAAAAGTCTTTCAAATAGGAGATGCCCTGTCTTCCAAGCTCAGTTTTTTAGAGCGAGATTACGGGTTTCTACTGCCATGAAGAGTAAGTTAATCTCCAAAACCTATACTACGATATTTGACTCGCTCTACTTATGGGAGTCTGCAAGCTAAGGATAAAGATTTCCAGTAGCACAATTAGCCGTATAAAAGAACTCTGCTCGTAGAGCACTGAACGCTACGCTTACTTGCGAACAAAAACTACCAGTTTACAGACCTGCTTCGGCCTTAGCCCCCAGTATTGGAATCTAGAATACCAGTGCTTAGGACTGTGGCTTACAGAAAGGAAGATTTTCTAGGCGGCGGGGTTGGGGATTTAGTTGGAGAGTCAACTGCCTACCACCACAACTCGTTCACAAGCAGAGCTAAAGCAGCTTCTTGGGCTAGGATGCATTACGAAAGATTCCTTCCTTTTTACAGCCAAGCTTCTGGGAATTTTGACCTAAATTATAAGCTTGAGTCGCGGGAATTCATTGTGTCATTAGAAAATGCATATTTCTCTTTTTGCTTTTCTCAGGCTACCAAACTTCCTCAATGGCGCCATGCTATGGCCACAGAACTTAGTGCATTAGCCCGTAACAATACTTGGGAGTTGGTTCCCTTTACTGAGGCACACAATGTTGTAGGTTCTAAGTGGGTGTTTAGTATAAAAAGGCGTGCTGACGGGTCGATTGAGCGGTATAAGGCGCGTTTAGTTGCTCGAGGCTACACACAAGAGGAGGGAGTCGACTTTCTGGGGACCTTCAGTCCGGTTGTCAAACCGACAACTATACGGGTGGTTCTTACTTGAGCTCTTTCCCTTGGCAGGCCACTCCGGCAATTCTATGTTAATAATGCATTCTTGCACGGCGACCTTAAGGAAGAGGTTTATATGCAGCAGCCGCTAGGTTTTGTCGATCCTAAGTACCCGACACATGTTTGCCGCCTCAAAAAGGCTATACACGGACTGAAAAAGTCCCCTACCTAGAGCATGGTACCAAAAACTGCGGTCAGCCCTTCTATCTTTTTGATTCGAAAGATCCAGAGGTGGAGAACCACTCCAGGTCTTGCATATAGACTGACTTCATTACCAGCCAGGGCATCGGACTTTTTTTCATCAACAACTCGCCGCGAATCTTCCGAACGAAATCAGTATTTGGGTCAAGCAAGGTAAGTAAGCACTTGTTGCTTAAGTAAGTTAGTTAGTTGCTAAGCCAAGGAAAAGTTCTTGCTTTGTTAGTGATAGCTCAGTTCGAAAGCGAAAAAGTCACGTTTTGAGTCTCGATGATCATAAGAAGCAAGTTTTGAAAGAACTCGTGATAGACATTTGTCTTCTTGTCACCTGCTCGCTTGCAAGAGTGCATACTCATGCAGGCGTTAGGTAGACTCCCTAGTACCCCTGTCAACCACAACTAACATCAGGTGGAAGAGTCTCTATCACCAACAAGCATAGAAAGGATCCACTACACATTCCTGCAGCCTCAAAGCGCCGGCCGCTATCATCTATAGGAACCAAACTATTTACGAGTTTAATGAAATGAAAAAGAAATGCCAAAAATACACTATTGTAGAGAAAAACCAACCACAGCATTACTTCGATCAATAGACTGTGAAGTCAAGTGAAGCTCAGTTCCTTTGTTCATTCCACTTGTCTATATATGATATTTGTGGGTCGCCTTCAATCTCTTCGTACCTGTATTTCAAGTAAGACCACCATCAATGTTCAATTCCACTTCATATTTACGCCATTCATTTCTCTCATTGCGGTACAGAACCCAACTCTTTTATCCTTGCGCTACGCCCAGCGAGTAACTACTAACGTGTAGAGCAAAAGAAAGCTCGGGCATTTTTGAAAACCGCTATTTTGCTGCGCACCCTCCCTTGTAAACGGTGCAGCTATGACAAAGGTTCGGTCTCGTAATCGATGCAGCAATTGTGTCATATCTCGATCACCCAGTCTCTCCCTCCCTATCGATAGTTTATTTCCTTGCTCCCGTAAAAGAAGACATTAAATAGACTGGATTAGAAGGATCAGTCATCCATCAATATTCATTTCTTTTCTCAAATACGGAGCTTGTAGCCATATTTCAATGGATTGACGTAATTTGCTTGCCTACTGCGTTTACATTTCCATAATGATGGTCTCTCTCCCGGAACTCTCTTCTTAAGCATCTTGAACTAGCCATTTTTTCATATTGTTTCAAGATCCATCAAGATGCCATTTGGGTTTTATTTGTCCATTTTACGATACCGGTTTTTTAGTAGAAAGAACTTACAATGCGCTTACTTTAGGTCAGTGATCTCCAGCCTATCATCCTACTATTAAGTATAGCATTGAAATGGGTTCCTTACTAGAGGATAGGAGCTAGGGTACTTCTTCAACGTTGGATAATGGCACTGCATTAAGGTTCAATCAATTCTTAAAGCCTCCTCCCTTTCCTGTGCAAGGATGAATCGGGAACAGATGGATGGACTTTAAGGCCTATCATGGCTTTTGTTCTCCTCAGGCAGCTGAATACTCTCCTTTTTCTCGCCATGAATTGCTCTTCGTTGAGATCTTTTGCTGACGTGAAGATAAATTGCATAATTGGAAAATTCAATATGAGAAAGGCGCGGGCATTTCACTCCTATGTACCTAAAAACAATAAAGTCTAGAGGACGGACTAGGCCAAGGATTTACCTTAGTGCTTCCTTCGGTCAAGATACTTCCAACTACGGAGGTCCCTTCCGCCGAAGTCGTAGTTGCGCTCCTACGAGCGAGGTTTTTCAACAGAATTTCGATAGGCGAGAGGTTATTCACCCCATTCAGTAGTAAAGTAAAGTAGGAAAGTAAAAAGACAAGAGTTTTGGCTACGGGTGGCTCATGGTAATAGTAGTTCCAACTGATGCGTCTTTAGTACGACCTTTCATTCGGATCCTGTGCCAACAACGAATGATATTCCTTTTATTTCCATCAAAAGTAGATTGCTTCCTAAGTTGATGCTTCTCCTAAGTCTTTATCTGCCGCTACTGAATCTTCATCTTGTGCTAGCAAAGAGAGTAAGAAACTTCATCGTCACTTACCTGGGTTACTCTTCTTGCTTAGTCTTATTGGCTGGCTGCTGGGTTTCTTCCCTCCTCTCCTAAAAAGCATGAAGCCCGGGTTCAAAATCAAATATCATGCTATGCAAACATATTCTTCAACATTTCCGTTACATCTGATTCTTTCCTGGGACTTAACTCGTTGGATATTATTCCAATACCTCTTATAGTCATCAGGAGTTCCTTTAATTAACTCCTTCTATCCTACAACTAACTAGTGGATACAGCTCTCTCAAAAAGAGGTAAAGAAAGGGAGTGCACATAAAGATATAGGTACTCTATTGATTGGTTAGCCCTTCCTTTAGGGAACTCCTTCTAGCTAGTAAAGGGAGAGGATCTAGTTTATTCTATCTTAGTAAAGTAAGGAAGGGAAGTATCTTGCTGCAAAGTAAGGAAGGGAAGTATCTTGCTGCTTGAAATGATAGTAGTATGGGCCCTGGTATCTATCCACTCTTGCTGGAACTTATGTCCCTTACCTTACTAGTATTCTCCTGACTAGTATTCAATTTCTATACCTATCTATGTGTGGGAACTCTTTTAGAGAGAGGGAGGAGACCTTTTAATTGAAAGGTGAATAAAGGAACGAAGCCATGCTATGCTCCACCGTAAGGAGCGAGCCTCTAATGGAACTATATTTCCACCAAGGAAGAAGGCTGGAGTGGAACTTGTGTTTGTAAGCCCGAACCAAGAAAACTAAACTCACAATCACCAGGAATTGAAGATTCTACTCGCTTACCCACCACTCATCATTCAGAGGTAAAGTAGACATAAGGTAGACTGACAGCTGAGAACACAACAAAGGAGGGGAAGCTTTGACACAAACATACCAGGTACGTGTGTGTAATTTCGTATTAGGTAAAGAGACAAACATGGAGAAGCATTGCTATTTGGTATGCTTGCTTTTCTTCCTTCATGATCAGCCATTGGCGGGAATTTCGCCCGCATCCGATCCCCAATTCTTGTTCACCCCGGATAATCGTGTTGGGTGACTTGTGATCTCGTACGATCGTATCGGATGAGCAAGAGCCGCTTCGTCACAGTACTGCTGACTTATGGGCTAACGGGTCTTTTTTCATATACGAAAAACGATGCACTTGATAGAGAGAACAAGAATGATCAGGCTACGCTCTAGCGAATCCACTTGAATTCCGACTTTTGAACTATGTCTTTTCCTTCCGATCGATACAAGTCTACCTTTGTCTCTGTTCCTTTTTTTGCTTTTCTTTTTCATTTCTTTTTAGTTACGATTTGGGTCATTCGAGCTTTCTTGCGCTTTTGCTTGCCTCTCCTTAACAGTCGAGCGACTTACTTACTTTTCTAACCTCCACTTATCAATCAGTAGAGCAACTATTCCTTATCTTCTCCACTCGTTCATTCACTCGCTTTCTGTCTCTACACAATGCAGTCGACACCTTAGGTAGGCTCTAAACTAACGTAGCGTATCGCTGGGAAAGATTGATTTTGATTCGGGTAACGTATCATGAGAGAGACATTACTAACGGCGCTTCCTGATCTGACATTGCCGGGACAGAGATATCGTAAGCTTGAATTTGATAGGCTTGACTCTTGAGCGGATGAAACATCAAATACGTACACTGCCTGCGAATACATACACTACCTACGACTATACTCTATCTGAGTAAATGCTTAGTGGGTGGGTTTGGCACTGATAAACTATCATACATACTAATTGTCTGCACATTGAAAAAAAGGTGTCTTAGGTTCATCTCCTGCATCCAAGAAGAGATGCAGTGAGATTCTTGAGTTTCAACTATTTAATTCAATTTCAACAAATTAATGTTTCACTCATAGCCTACTTATTATATAAATACAAACAGGTCCGGCTGTTGACTCCCCCTAGAAGGTTTCTCAAGATTCACCGCAGAAGAAGATTGTTACTAACACTGACTGGAGACTGGCCGTCAACTCCCTAGACGCTCACCCTGGAAGAGTTTACTCACCAAAGGTGCTAACTAATTTTACTGTACCAAATGAATCAGTAAATGACTTATTTCCTGCTTTGCGTTACATAGTTCTACTTTCATTTTTATAGGGCTTTTTCCTGCTGTACAGGTTTTTCTCGATTTATTCCTTTTTCCTCGGTACTAAAGGAAGTAGTTTTCGGAGTGAAGGAGTTCCGGAACGAAAGGATATTGATTGAAGCAGAAAGGATATGCTCACTCTAGTTTCATCTTTTGATATATAGGCTCACGGCTTTTTTTATGCGAGGAATAAATCGGGTTCGAGGTAGCAATGTCAGTCAAGTAAGAATAGCAACTAGGCTTGAAAAGCAAAGCCCAATAATGGGACCAAATAAGATTGAAGTGCATAGCCCGTTGACACAGTCCTTAGCCAAAAGCTATCTAATAAGAGCCCTTATGCTTCAAAACATGCCTTACGCCCAGAGTGAGGTTCCGTTAGGAATCATTCATGACTTCTTTTGATAGGGCGACAAAAAGTCTGACTCCGACTAAATAAGGAATCCAAACCCTACCTGATTGACCGTCCCAGCATCTAGCGCGAAATCAGTCAGATATGAGAGCAAGCACGACTCTTCCCTCTGGATTCCTATACTTCCTATGTAAGATCCCTCAACAATCAGGGTACTTAATTTGTAGGTTATACAACTCGATACAAGAATTGGCTTTCTAGGCTTCAATGCAATGCTTCACGCTTCGCTCTTCACCCTTACTCTGGGATATATTTTAGCCACTCATTCTCTTTTATGTTCTTCTCTTTTACCTCTATATGTTGCTCATTTATCACAAGGACCAACACGTCGTCCCACACACACTGAGGGACATGCTGTCTGCACCACTGACTTCTATTACCATTAGACACTCCCCCAGACAAGGTTCAAAGCGCCGGGTTGCTCTTTCATCAACACTCGCCTCAAACACTGGGCTTGACATATTACTTTCAGGAATACGCCTTAACCATCCTTCACTACTAGCTACATGAAACACCATAAAAGGATGAGATTCCTATCTACACTAGAGAGCCACTCCACTCTAGATATGTTATATATGCAAAGGGCAAATTCAATACAATGAAACTGTTTTCGTATAATGTACTCATATCGTGCCTTCAGGTGCTCTTTGGATAAGCTTTGGCTATTGTATTTGGCTTTGGAAAAAACCAAAATCTATTTGTGGGCATATCTTATAAATAAGCTTTCTTTTTCTTTCCATGCTCTCAGCCTTTATGACAAGCTGCGTTTTCTTCTCTACTCTCATTCTTGGGCGTATGTAGCCAAGTGCTGCTCGGGCAAAGGAAATCTGTGAATAATCCCATGGTGGCAGCAGAGATATAGTCTGGTTAACCACGATTCCTATCTAGGGGCTTTAATAAAAAAGCAAGACTGTGATTCCAATCGAGTCAATCTCTCTCATTCTTCGTTCTTTTTCATTAGGTGGAATTTCTTCATTTGAAAGGAGGTGATTGTTGAGAAAAAAGATACGACGAGAGGCGAAGAAATGAATACCCTCCCGTTCTGTGCATTTCTGACTTGATCCTAAAAGCTACATGTGCCCCCCCGGGATCAGCACGAACCTGACCCTTAATAACCAGCAGTTCCATTACTGGATCTCTGAAGTGGAGGCTAGGATTGGGTTGGCTATGTCCGCCCCAGACCTACCAATTGTCCCTGCCGAGAGTGAGTCAAAATATCCAGAACCTAAAGAAGCTCCAAACCTTATTAGCCAATATTCACCAAGTAATGAACTCCTTCAATAAGCTTGACCCAGACCTAGCTAAAAAAAAGGAGGCGCAAAAAGAAATCAAGATAAACTCAAACTAAGCCCCTTCGCGGGCTCATTATTTGATGTGGCTAAATAATCTTTCTCAGAAATCTAATACCACTCCTCGTGCTCTTCCATATTAGTGAGAAAGTGAGGGAAATAGCCTGAATGCCAAGACAACTCCGATAATTAAGAAATCTATTCCTACCTAACGAACCACGAGAATGATGCACAAAACTCTCTTAACTATGAAAAAACCAACAGTCGTACAACTACTGCGGTGGCATCGCTTCTTCTCTAATTATGTATTGTCTATGGATTTTCTCTTTATTTCAGAAACTCATATATAGATAGTGTATTTTTGGAATTTGCTAGCTGATCTTTGATTGAGGTCTGAAGCTGTTCTGCTTGCTTCAATCTATATAGTCTAGTAGCAATAAACAACAAGCTTACTCTTAACTCCGACTTGCACAACCGATAACAAGAAAGCAAGCCTCTCTTTGAAACCCGAGAAAGCAAACTGAAATAGCAAAGGCAGACTCGTATTCTTATTACTTCCCTGCTAAAAGACTAGAAACGAATACTCCTTTTAATACTCTGTATACGGCAGCAGCACTTGCTAATAAAGTTGAAACGACCTGCTCGATAGATATGTTGTTTGAAATCTGATAATCGGCTTACACTCTTACTGTTACTGCTATAGAGCGAGCCAAGCCTAAAGCTAGAGATAGGATAACCCCAAAACAAGAATAAAGGGCTGCTATTAAACGATCGATAAGAGAACTGCTTGATACGAGAGCTCGACTTCAAATCGGATTTCTAACTTGTAGTCTGATAGCTGCACTTATGCCTTTGTAACTTCTATCTGGGATTCATACTATTGATACGAAGGCTACTTGCCTGTTTGCATCCGGACTTGAGCTATGTAAACGACTGCCTCACAACCCGATTGTTCTACACCGTAACATGCCTTTTTTGGGGGGTTCGTAACAAACAAAAAAGCAACGGACGGAGACCAGTAACCTTCTAGTTGCTTGTTCGTTAGTCACGCGCATCCGTTTTCTTGCATGGTCGAGCTGCTTTTCGCTCCATGAGTTGTCTTATAGGCTTGGGCACTGTCTTATGGGTTGTAAGCTCGTGGGCTTATGGGTGCTCTAGAATTGGCATTGGCATTATAAGAAAAAGAAGTGGATTTTCTTTTGTCATCGATTTTTCACTTCTCTTCTTTGGTAAAATAAGTCAAAGGCTGCGCGCTTCGAAAGAGTGAAATAAAATAATAAGCTCGCTTGGGGCAGAGGGGTAACCCTAGGTAGGCTATGTATGAAAAATCTATCTATTTAAAAAGCAGAGTAAGTCAGCATTCATTTATTCTTACTAGGGCATAAAAAACCAATCTATCAAACCAATTTGACTTACTTCTCTTAATTTATTTACCAGAAGCTCTTCTTTTCTATCTAGGTTGACCTATTTGGGAATCTCCGGATCTATGCTTGCTTTCAACTCCCCGAAGCATTTCGTCGTTTGCTACGCCCTTCTTCATCTCTGGGTGCCTAGGTATCCACCGTAAGCCTTTCCTCCTTATGTTACGAACAAGGAAGCACAGTTGCTGGTCAATTTTGGTACCTATGAGAATTCATTTCTTTTTCAATTTGAAGCCTAAAGAGATTCGGCGCTGGTAAAGTGAAAAATGAAACACGGGTGATATAGAGAGCATGGTTATGTAAAGGGTCAGGGAGTCGGGCTTTGCCATCATCATCTCTTTGCGAATCGGTATCCCCTTGCTTGTTTAGTCTCAATCCAGCAAGCAACAAAACTACCTGCTACTTTGGAATCTGATTTATGAGTGAATTTCTTCTAAGCAACTATTAAAGCTGATAGCTCACTTGGCTTCTGTTTCACTGTTCCCTGGGCTTCTAATAGAAATGATACGACAGCTCCATACTATAGATCTGGGTTTGGATCTTATGTCTGTGATTAATACACCGGAACCGATAAGCTGAGTTGTTACTTTCAAGCTGGTAACTTCTAACTAGAAGCTGACCCGACCTGTCAATCTGGCTTTTATTCGGATTTCCTACTTGTATTCACTGACTAATACCATGGAAATGAGAAGTCAATATCACGGCTAGAACTCTCTAAACGAGCCAACCCGCTTCGCACCTTCCATGCATCTGACTCCCAGCTATGCCAATAGAAATAAGAAGGGAAGCTTATACAATCCCTAGCCAATAATGCTTATGATCCGTGCAGTACGTGTTTGCCTTCGTTCGCTGTGCCTGGATAAGTCCTAACTGGTAATGGGTTGTTTCACATCATATGGGATAGAGAAAAGAGTAAAGATCTGGTGTACGAGTGCAGTGATGCAATAAAGTAAGTGGATGTCCTGAAAGCCCAGTCCGTAAATGAACGATGGGCCTAGTCACCTGACTCCAAGACGGATCGCCCGTTGAAGGATGGCTCGACAACTCCGTGTAGGACTTGTTTCACTCCCCAATCCACCACGGAGAGCTGATCTGCCAACCAGGCAATTGAAAATGATGTTGTAAAAGGAAAGGCGCGCTGCGGAGAAAGACAAGCCATCCTTTGAGTAGTATCTTTACCAAGGCCGCTAAGGATACTTCTGTACTTTTACACATAGGTAAATCGTACTTTTTTCTTCTCTTCGGTTAGTCTCCCAAGGGAAAACCAAGTTATTTACTTTTCAGTATGGTGAATCGTACTTTTGTCTTATCTGAGAACAGCCTACCGAGCGAAATCGATGAGTATGACAATTGACCGTAGGGGAATCGTAATTGATTGATAGAAAAGAGACGGCTGCTTAGCGAAATCAGCATTATGAGTTTTCACTATGGGGAATCCGAGAAATGTCTATCTCAAGAGACGGTTGCTTAGCGAAAAGAAGCTTATCACTTTTGACCGTAGGGAAAACGTACTTTTTTCTATCTAAAGACAGGCTCACTAAGGGAAATAGGTGACTATCACTTTTGCCCCTAGGAGAGTCGTACGAATGATCAAGAAATTATAGGCTTTTTAAGGGAAAACTGACTTATGTACTTTTTACCCTAGGAGAATCCGACAAATGATCATGGGATAGGTTAGTCTACCAAGCTAGGCCTAAAGGATTACTATTACTTTTCTTCCCCTACTAAGCTTATTGGCAGGGATCTTCTTTCTTCTTAGAAGTACTACGATGCAACAGTGAGGCGCGAAGCGTTTTCACAACAAACAAGTGGGAGAGGCAGGATTCGAACCTACGTAGAAAACCTTCAACAGATTTACAGTCTGCCGCTTTTGACCACTCGGCCACTCTCCCTCTCACGAGTGCTGTAATGCCACCGAGTGAGTAACGTAGGACTACTTTGTTCTTAACAGACAACTTTGCTCGCTGCGCGCCTTAATATTGGAATATTGGTCTCCTTACAGCCGTTACCAACCCTCATCTTTCTCTTGACCTATTCATCAACGCTGCGCGCCTGGTAATGTGCGTTAGCACTCCATCGACAGTTGAATCACGATCTCCTATTCTCGGGGATAACGGGGATCGAACCCGTGACTTCTGACGTGACAGGCCAGCACTCTAACCATCTGAGCTATGCCCCCTCCCTGGGTTTCACTACTGTTATTATACCTGCCCTCGCTATCGTTAATCATACTGCTTGCCAAGCAACAAGCATACTGATTCAAATCTAGGACTTTCTTCTTAATATAAGATTTTTTCTTCTATTTATTCTAACTTTTATCGGCTTTGTTCTACACATGGCGTAGTTGACTGGTCCCTCCCATGTCTAGTGACAAGAGGGAAAGCTGCTTTGTAGTTCGTAACTTTCCTAACGTAACTCGTTCCATTGATTGTTCAACAGAGAAAGCGAACCCCTTGAAAGACTCATACCTGCTTCCCGGCCTCACTCACTATCGTGAAGAATTCCAAGCAAGCATACTGATTTTAATATACTTATATATTCTTCTGAAATATACGATATCGCTGCGCGCCTTCTTCTCTCTTTTCTCGTTCCATGCCTACTTTACTCGTTCCATCACTAGTGAAAAGAGGAAGTGACTAGTACGGTAAGCCGTTTTCACTCCGTTTTAGGACGTTTTTACCGGTGTTTATCACTTTTGTCAAAAACAGTGGATGGTCGTACGAGGTAAATTGACAAGTAGGACGTTTTTACCGGTGTTTATCACTTTTGGAACAAAAAGGAATGCGCTCTTTAGGGAAATTGACAAGTAGGACAAAAATACGCTGTTTCTTACTTTTTCAACAGAAGATGAGTGCGCTCCCTAGGGAAAAGAAGGGTATGCCTTTTTTACCGGGTTTCCTTGCGAGTACTACCTAGCGTCATATCTCTATGATCTAGCGTTAGTCGTAGGAACACCTTTCGCTTCCACTAAATCGTAGCGCTCTTCGTATTGCGAGAAATCAACGCTAAAGCACCTATTCGGAGGATATTGGGCCGAGGACAATACTACCCGGCAGCCCCTGGATAAAAACCTTTGTTCGAAAGGAAAAGGGGATATCTCCTTCTTTTGCTACAGATCGTCGTACAGTTGTCGGTACAGGCTGTGATTCCGTGAGAAAGAGCGGTTACGACAAAAATGAAATGAAAAAAAACACACTATTGTAGAGAAAATGAAATGAAAAACAGAGTTTAGAATAAGAAACATGTGATGTTTCAGAAAGATTATATTATCGCAAATAATGATAATATCTTTTTTTATCATGGGCACTGTCCATAGAAGCACTTTCTAATGGGCCTTTTCTCAAAGTTCTTTTCTTTGAATTTCACAGTAAAGGATTAATTGACTCAGATCTCAATACTGTACCAATTCTCCAATAGTGGAGCGGAGATATAATAGCAGAGCACCTAACCAAAGAACTTCAACGTTGGGACGATATCGGAATTTCCATACTAGGCTTTGGTGTCTTGTTCGTTCTACAAGCGATTCAATGACTGTTACATACGGCTTTTTGTGGAGTATGCCCGCTTGCTTCATGCTGAATAGTGTACCTAGTGGCTTTCTATTTTCAAGAAAGAAGGAACTCTCAATTCTTCTTCTTGGGGATTGAATATCACCCAAACCGAGTCTAGTTTTCGGTCAGTATTCCCGAGATCCTTTCTTCCACCTTCATCTTCTTGCTTATGTTCTCAGGTACATTAGCCTTTGGTAACATGAAGCGTCTCTTTTGGGATTACCATACTGAGTCACCCGACTCCCTAACACGATTCTAACATTAAGAGATTTTAAGTCGTTGAGGATTGACTGTGGAGGGCCCATCAACCTTACTAAAGACGCGGGTATACTTTATATTGAGGGGGAAAGTTCTCGTGTACAGGTATTAAACAATCAAGCAGATTTTTTACTACACTGGGCTCTTATTTATGAAGTTTACGAAGGACCTCTACTACTCACTTGCCAAACTTCACTTTTGCCGCCCTTTCCTAAACCACTTTGCTAGTTCTAAACACCCATATCTTCTTGCTTTTGACATACAAGTATATCCGCTATCAAGATTTATACAATTATTTGTATCTCTCCTAGCTATTTCTCAAAACCTATACCCTACGTTTCAAAAAGCCTCCTCTACGTGTACGACGTTGACTCGAATGCATAAACTGTGTAAACTACTTGTTCACCCATTTGTGAAAGCGCCCCTCTTGCCAGCGAGGTAGTTACTACGAAGCAAGCATACAAGTCTGCATCGGGTTAATTGCAAGATATCTACCTGTTCCTTTATTGATGAGCTTTATTGCTTTTTGTCCTGTGTCTTTTCCCCGGGTTGAAGAGGAGAACCAGGAGTGAATGGCTTATCACTTGAGGAAGCAGGCAACGAGAAAGTCAAAAAGTGCTCATGTGTCTTTCATTTAGGGAATTCCTTTCGAAAGCTGCACGCCTAATCTTTTGGCTCTTCCAGGTCAAGTTCTTTTGGGTAGATTCTCGGTGGTCAAGCGGGCTGAGGCAAAGTAAGTAGCTTGGCGATAATATCAAAATTCATTCACAAACATACAAAAAGGAGTGAGTAGAATCCAAGTCAGAAAAGAAGGAAAGCTATGTCTACTAGCCCATCCACATCACGTTGGGTTGACTTTTCACCGATAGGGATAACAACCTGGTAGGTTTAGAGGTAGGATGAAGAAGCACTACGTTGGGGGAATGCCCATGGTTTTATGATTGATGTTTTTGCTCTTCAACTGGGCTTATGAAGCTTACAGTTTTATGTGAAGTATCCAGAATGGGTTTTCCAAGAAATTGGTTTTCCAAGAACAGGTTTGGGATGCAATTCCACCTGAGCGGAAAAGGGGGGAAATAGTGGATTATGACGCCAACAATAGAAGGAGGAGTGCGGTAGAAATGCGCGCCTTCCCTTGACAACGAAGGAATTCAAAAACAAAAGGAGCAAGTTTGTAGCAGATAGGTTTATTCCATATATATATTTCTATTTCGCGAAGCGGGCTAAATGCAAAGGCACCAAGTGTGTTAAGCACGTATGTTTGCTATATTAAAATAGTGACAGGTGAAAAGTGGTTGGTCCCACCGAACGAAATACTACATGGACAAAACGAAATACTACATGGAAAAAGGGTTACCGGAAAAAACCCCGCCAAGCTATACTGTGAATCTCTGGGGGCCTTCCATTCTTATTTCACTTTCTTTTTTGTTGGAGAGAGCGCGCAAAACAGAATCAAAGATGAATTAATTAGAGGGAGGAGCTTTTTCATCAAAGAAATACCACACGCTAACTCACTGCTACTCAGCAGGCTGTAACTAACTGGTGGCTTGGCAAGCACGTACGGGCATAGAGAAATCCAGATACACACTTCACCGATGGGGCTACTTAATTAACCACTTCGCAAAGAACTTCAGTTTCTTTCAAGGCAGAGACCATACTTATATTTCCAAAGAGTAAGCAACTATGTCTATTAAAGAGCAAGTTGACGAGCTTATATACGACTGAGTGGAGTGCTTCCATTTCGAAAAGAGATGCATTTACTATATTATCGTCCTTAATCTTAGCACTAAATTCGCAAAAGCATATAGCCACACTAACTTCCCCCGTCCAGACATTGCATTCCCAATTGGCCAACCCGTCTAGTTCTTCACTGGAAACCTGCTTTTCTATGTCAAGGTATCTTCCGAACCAGACAAGCACTTTTGTTTGTATAAGCCGACCGACTGTCATTTTGGTATTTCAAGGTTTTCGCCGGCTATTGTACATCATTTTCTGGGGGTGGAACAGTAAAAAACAAAGTGTAGGTACTCGTTCTAGTGCTGAGGCAGAGTAAAGAGCTATGGCCCTCTTTTTGCATTCTTTTGAAAGGAGACATTGAATGAAAATGTTTCCCCATGCGGTTCTATTTTCATAATAGGGTTCTCATATTGCTAGCAATTCAGTCTTTCATGAACGGACCATACACAGCGGCCTATTCGTGGAAAGCCTATACATAAATGAAGTATATTTGCACACCCTACGCGCAGTCTCATAAGCGGGCATATCTTTACCAAGAAACTGTCTTTTCCCTACCATCTCGGCGGACTCAAAGTTGATTGATGCAATTCCTAACTAAAGAAAAGATCTTTTCTAATTGATTAAAGGCAAATTCTTAGTCTTTCTATGGACAATGTTAATAAAGTTGTTGACCAAGGATTTATGCCTATTGCTGTTGAAGCAGTAAGTCCATAAAAATACCTTCCATGTATCGATAGCCAAGCTGAAATGTGCCCTCTTTTTTCCATCACAAGCTAAAGTCTTCCTAGCACCTATGATTACACTCATCTTGAGTCTAGGTGATAATCCCTCTAGGTGGTCCAGGTCTAGCTATAAGTGATTTTGAACGAAGTATCCTTTACTCACTAACACTATAAAGTATTGGAGTGTACGGTATCCTAATCAGCTAACTCGAAATATGCTTTCCTGATTGTTTGATTCTCGGCTGTAAAAAAGCAAATAATATAAATAAGAATTTCATAACTCAAAGAGGCATAGAATTTCTAGATACTCTTTTTAGTGAGTTGCCTACCCTCGGGTAACTTACCTACCTGTAGTAAACTACGGGTGAAATGAAAGATAGTTCTCCTTTGGATTTGTATCCCATTCTGGTCTATATGAAATTTGGCTTATATGCTTGTTAGTCAAAACATGACGCTCATTGAGGTCTTCTTTCCTAGGTAGCTCAATTAGATGTTACTTAAAAGATCATTAGATTGGAGTTGCTAATATGATAATAGAAGAGAACTCCTTCTTTGTATGGGTCTGCTCGTCTTTACTTGATAAGTAGTTTTGAATATGAATGAGTAGGCTCTTTTTTGCTGGCTGAGGAAGAAGAATTCCATAGATTGGTTCTTTTCGCTATTGTCTTGTCGCTTGGATAAGCCAGGCTGCAATTTTGCGCGTAGTTTGAGTCAGTTTCGTTTTAGTCTTTGGACTGATATATGGCTTTTCTAGTAAGAAAAGAGCAGGCCGAAGGTTGAACTTCCCTAGGGCCAGTCAAGTTGAATGAAGAAAAAGCAGCATCTATTGGCCTGCCTATATTATTCCTATGCCTTCTACTGTCGATAGTATTCTTTCATAAACACTGTATTTTTCTTTGACTTTTGAGTCGTAGTTAGCTTGATTTTTGGTAAGTAGCTTTAGCCCAGGTAAATAGAAAGATTATCTGGTGGTAGAGATCCTTATCAAGAGAATTCCTACCTCGGAGGTAATCCATCAAGTTTTCACCCCGTAATCGTAAGACAGTCGGGTTTTTAGCCCTAGTACTCACTTCAAATGCTATACATACATGGCCATCGACTAGAAATAAAGTCAAATAGCAAAAAGTACTCTTTCGTCTTCTTTCTTCGACATGGGCTAGCTTTACTCCCACGGAGCTTTCTCCTAAGTAAGTACCTAGCTATTATAGAGCTGAGAATAAAGAGGAAAACAATGCGTCTCATAATTTGCAGTACCTTGCACGAAGAAAAAAAAGGTAGGAAGGAAAAATATTCCCTATACTATAGAATCTCTTCATCAAAATAATAATAATATGATGCTCTCGCTTACGACTCTTCCAAACTATGAACGGAAAATCCGCCTTTCTCCAAAGTCCAGTACTACTAGCTAGTTGTCGTGCTCGGATAGTTGTCGTGCTCGGACAGTCCATCTTTCTCTTCCAGGCGCGAACCAAGTAATGACACTTCCCGCTTTTTCCTAAACGAATATTAAGTGTAGTTGGATTTCTTTTAGTAGGATTGATTTTCTCCCCTTGAAATGCTACAACGTCAACAGCCTCTGCCATAGTAGTTCTCTCTGGTCATAGAGCTAATACCGAAGCGGCTATCTAGAATCTATCCTCGTGTCAGTGCATAGGCGCGTAGCGAGTGCATAAGACAGTGATCGAGCTATAAAACAAGCTGTATACATCATAAGTAAGTCTGGCAAAGTCACTCACAACAATTTCAAGGAATGATATTATATATGGCAGCATAACAAAGCAAGATTTGATGAATCGATTTTTGCTTCCAAATGAAAAGTTTTCTCCAGGTCTACCCAGTCTGAAGAAGCACTCACTCCTTTCCCAACTGTCCTAACCGTAGAACTCTCTTTTGAAAATCAATTCCCATAGCGTGAAGCAGGAACGGTGTTGTGTCACGCGTAGACCTTATTTCAACGTCGGTCGTACTTTCTCTTTTTACAGGATATTGAAATGGTCACCTACGAAGTAGACAGTCAGCTATGTTACTCTGGTCCTTACACTTGTAGAGTAAATAAAGAAATACGAGTTCTTGACTTAGGTGAATATGTCCGGATTTGTTGAAAATGTCATGTATTGACTTGCTCTGGAAATTCGAAAATAGGCGGCTTAGGGGAACCCGAGAGGGAGAAGTAGTAGCCGTGTCTAATTTATTTAGAAAAGTAGCTTACTGGGACGAGGGTGAAACATTGCATTTTGTTTTGGGCCTCGTTCAATATTGACTTCTTTTGAAGAAGCTGCATCGCCGCAATTGATTAGAGTAGGGATAGGTTGAACCTTGAATGAAAGCGAGACTGAAATCGATAGAGAATCGGGAGTTAGATAGACTCGAGGTGGTGTCATACTAGTTTTCGACTTGACTTTAGGTTGGATCATGAGTACAGTGTGCAGTCCCGGTTAGGGAAGGGCGGAAAGCATTCAGGCAAGTCTCAGGAGCGAGATTTTTTGGACTATGAAGAAAACCGAGTGCAGACCACCGATCTATTATCATGTTTGACACGAGTGGGGAAGTGCTTCCCCGTGATTGGTTAGGAAATGACTGGCAAGGCCGAAGAACGATGTAAAATATCTAATTTCTTTTTTTTTTTATAATTACTTTTTGGCCCCACGGAGCAGTTGACATGACCTTCCTAAGCCTTTGAAACGAAGACCACTTTAGTGAGTCAGAATGCGGATATTCTCAATTGCTTGCTCCACAAGCGCCTACTAATTCGATTGATCAAGGGATTTCTCTCTTTCTCGTAGTGATATATTAGCTATTCTCAAGAACCAGGGACGAATGATTGGTGCCAGAAAGTCTTCTTCCCACTCGTCTGATTCTTCAAATCCATCTCGATTTCCGCCTCCTTTCTATATAGACTACGATAGCCATGGTTGATACGATTCTTTGAGAGAAGATTTCATTCTAGCCCCGCCCCTAACTAAGGGAGTGATCCGCTATCCAGTCCTGGAACTGTGAAGCGCCGGAAAGACCCCAGTCATTAGTGAGTGCTGGACTGAAACAGAGCTTTTAGCTATTTTTGGCTTTTTAGTCCCCAATGTTCTCAAAAGTCAGGATAGGACAGTGCTGTCGCTGGCAAGTGATAAGTGCTCGGATTCAATGAATCAGTACACACTCCAAGAGTAAGTCAAAGTACAGGGAGGGGGTGCACTCAAAAGCTGTAGAGGCACTAATCTGATGATTTCTATCCTCGCACACTTCACTAAGTCAAGAAATTCCCCAACTTAGCACCCGAGTCAATCTATTAAATAGTAAAACAACTTGGGTGTTTTAAGACAAATCAAAAGCTAGGGGAATCTCTAACTCAAATCAGAGTTAGAATCCATACTCGGCCCGGCGGGGCGTAGAGTAGGGGTAATGAACTTACTCCAAGAAGCAAGGAAGTCCCCTAACATAAGCCAAATTTGACATGCCTGGGGATTCGCCCAGCCCCTTTTTCTTTCTCAGAGTATGAATTGCCTCAATGCATTCCATAAGTTGCAAACAATTGTATAACCTCCGCATAAGTGAATTGAGAGTAGGGAAAACTTTCGTTGATCTCACTTGCACCTTATCTTATTAGTATTGGCTTGTCTTACCTATGGACATTACCTGCACTCTCCTTCTACTATCGATACCTATCCAAACAAAATAATTTACTTAAGCGATCCATAAATAGAAAACGCATCTAATTAGGATGGAATGGCATTCTATCAGGGAATTTCTCTCCATTTTCGTACCATCAATATGATTCTTCTTCATGCCGGGAACGTGAGAGACTCCTTGCAGCTTGTATTGTTGCTTTGATTCCATGGTTCATCTTGAGCTTCTTGAGGTTGGCCAATTCTTGATCTCTCATGGCGAGCTGTCGCTCTAACATGATTACGAGGTCATCATTTCTGAATAGGCATCATATTTCAATAGCACAGAAGAGCTCATCGTTCAAACGAAAAAAAGACGCCCCACGAATTTTAGTGCATCATTTGATAGCGTTAGTGGGCCACAAAACCCGGCATTTCCTAGATTCCCTAAAGCTTCTCGGAATAGTAGTCCTTACACGAAACATCCGCCAATTGGTCCATCTACGCTACGTCATGGCTGTGTTTTTAAAGAGAGTGCAACATTTTGCAACGTTGGATGTGACAAAGAGAATGGCTTTCTTTTCAACGCTTTAGTTTCAAGAGAAACTTGAAAGACATAGACATTGAAAGAACTAATCACCGCTTGCCTATCATAATCGAGGTTTCTCCCCTCCATCTTGCTAGAAACTACGCTATTCGGTAGTTTTAGGGTGTGCCTGCTTCTTTTGATTGCATTCTGGCCCTTCTTTCACGCTTATTGGCAAATGGCTACGGCTTTCATTGCGTTGGGATAAAGAGACATGGTTGGAAGTTCTTTTTGAAAGATCGCCTTATTTCCAGGAGCTCATAAAGGGGGCTAGCCTGCTTCACCAAACCATACGAACCAAAGCGACATGAGCAGATGTTACCCTTATCCATCTGCAACGCGCCCTCTTTTTTTGGAAGACCAACTACCGATAACCCAATGGCTCGTGCAACTCTTGTATTGATAGGCTCGTGCATTGTATTGATAAGCTTCGCCCTTGTTCGACGTTTCAGACCAGAACGCGAACACAACCTGCATAGAACTACGCTTTATTTAGAAAGTAGATAAACTCCTTTTTCGGCTAAAAGTGGGTCTCGGTTACGTCTTCCTAAACAGGATATGCGCTCAACAACCCTGACTTCATCCGCCTCCCCGTGCGGACCGCATACAGCCAGCACTCCGAACTCTCACTAACCGTCCTCGGTCAAGCCATCCGAAGACTGTTTCAAGCTCTCTTTGGTCTGCGCTTAAACCGCCTATCAACTGGGGCCTATCAGACACCCGCGGAGAACTACTGAATAGATTAACTTCATAAACTGACCTACAATTGGCACTTCAAGCTCAATCATTCCGACGAAAGTGCTCTTGCTTACCGTTCCAGATACCGACTCATTGATTGATTTGAACTCGCGAAAAGCAGTCTTGTACCATCCATGGCTTTTTGAAAGTAAATCCTAGGTTTCCCGATGGCTCCATCACTGACATGCGATCCATCACCACGAACCAAGCGATAAAAGTTACCAACGAACGGAGATTCGCTCCTTTTATTTCCTTGAGCTACATAGGTTGGAGCCATACCCAATCGAAAACGCTCTTTTGCTTTATTGCTTTTTTGCTGCGTACCGCCTATATACGAAAAGACCCAGTTCATTCTCATGGTCCCGTTCCTTCAGTTAGAAGCCGTGATCCTGCGAGTGAGAAAGAAAATAACTAAACTATCTGGTTAAGTAAGACAGGAAAGACCAAGTACCAAGTAGAGAGGATTCGGCAGTGACAGGAGAAGAAACCTTCCTAGCAGAAGAAGAGTAAGTGACATAAGAAGACAAAAGACTAGCAGAAAAAGTGGTGGGGAATCCCTTCCTTGTGATGCTCACTCACTCAATCCCGTAGATCAAAAAGGGCGTTAGCAAGTTAAAGGCTCGAAGAGAATTAGTAAAGAAGGAAAGAGGAGGAGGCGATTATGGGACCGGGGCGAGAGAGTGGGAATGTGGCGATAACGCATCAGACGAGAACAGGTAGGCAGTTCTTGAAAGTAGAGTTCTTATCTGCCAGAAGGCGGCTGGGTTTGAGCCAGAGTGTAGGCAGAGCCTGCGGGGGGAGGACAAGTGGACAGATTTAGAGCGAGCGATCTGAAGCTGATCAAGTGGAAATAGCACCGCCAAAAGGAATAATAACCATCCTATTTATTCTGTTTCATTGCTCAGTTAGAAATAGAGTTGAACCATCCCTTTGAACGCTTTCACCCCAACTCTTCGAGCCTTTATTTTATGAAAATATAAAGGCGATACCTTTTCTTAAGGAGATGGGACTGACTTTCCAATACAAGCATCCTTGTCATTTTTGCTTCATTCAAAAGAGCGTCCTATTTATCTATGTGGTTGCGCAATGTACTTTCCTCAAGATAGCTTTCATTTCGCCCCACACCCCAAACTCTTTCCTTGTTTTTCGCGTGAGACATCAATCTCATACTTCTGTATCTATCTCTGAGATGTTTGGATTTTGCAAAACTCCATAGACATGCAGAAGAGAGAGGCTATCCCCACTCGGACCAAGACATCACTTTTACCAAAAGTGGGTTGTGATCTTTTTGTTCAAATACCCAAATTAAGGTGAAGCAGGGTCAGGAACAACAAATCTCTTTATGATAAACAGATCCTTTTTGCAAGTTCGTTATTACGGGTAGTTCCTACAAAGGATTAGACTAATGACGTATACACTGCTTTCATTCTCGATGTAGATGCTACATAGTTGGTTCTCATCCTTCAGAGACTACGAGTGTAATAGGAGCATCTCGTTCAAAAACGGAATCAGTATTTGGGGCCCAGCACTTATTTATCTACTTACTGTCGGAAAAGGGCTTATATCCCCGTGAGCCGGAAGAAGGTCCCACCGCAATTCAATTTCCCGCTCCTCCATCAACTGCACTAACCGAGTTCCTATTACTTATTAGAAAATATCATTCCTTGAGTCTTAACTGATTCTAAGCTACACTTATAAAATGACATCTACGACTCTTAAGAAACTTACCATACTCTAGCACTCTCGCTTCCAGTCGTTCAATCAATGTTTACACACGAATCCATAATGTATAATTACTACTCAACATGTGACTTAATTCATTCACAAGCTACGCCCTAAATTGTATATTGACCAAACTCTTGAAGAATATCTTGGATCTCAGCATCCTTTATTTTCTCACGAATCCCTCGGTATTCATTTTGTCTACTCTAACCAAAAACTTCATTACGCTACCACGGGTCTGATACACTGACCTTTCATCAAATTGAAGAGTATATATGATTCTATATCTCCATTTGAATCTCTTGCAATTCCGCTGCACTTAGTGGGAAACTTCTTTTATGATCATTCAAGATATTTCACACCAGCTTTTTATACACAGCTGACTGACTATACTCTAGATTATAAGCTTGTTGCTGCTCTCTCAGAGCAGCGTACACCTGCATCCAAAACGCCATGAACTCGGCTTCAACATCAAAGTGCTGTGTCATATGAACTAACAAATTTTTCATGCAGGAAACTGACAATAATAATTTAGCGAGAGTATGTAAGAGAGAGAGGAATTTTGGCAACCTCGAGGGCGGCGTCACAACCCGGATCAAGCTTATATACATGAATGAAGAGCTAAACAACACCGAAAGCTGGTCAATAAGGATCATAGGTCCACCTTTCTTTCTTTGTTAGACGAGTCCTGCTGTAAGTCAGTGCTGCTCTTTCCCTTAGAGATCCAACCACCGCTTGAATCTCTTTGTCGAGGAATATACTTATGCCGAGGAATATACTTCTGGATAATCTACTTATGGATAAGAAAGGGCGGAGCGCCTGACAAGATGTAGTTGGATAGAGAACAAACAGACTTCGGTAAGGAGTCGGCGGATGATGCTGGATATGCCGCCTCTTCCCTCTACAGAAGAGGTAACACGACCGGATCAACGTTAGCAACAGGCCCGCGCCGTTTGAGCAGGCCAAAACCGATGCTTAATTAATCTCTGTCCGAGCCAACCGGCGATTTAGGGTTCTTAAGCAGCAGTTCCTTCGGTCTCTTCTGTCCGTCTCTTGAGCGAGTGTTATCTATTCACTATATGGGAGAGATAATACGAGCGGGTTTTCGAGTGATAGCTCCGGCTTAACTCTACAGAAGATCCACTCGAGCTCTCTCTTCTTTAGCAGCACCTGAGCCGAGGAAGACAAAAGACAAGGATTAGGCTAGAAACCTATATATAATACATACATTAGCATTAGCAGCAGTAGCTTGATCCCAGCTTTTCTCCAGAAACGATTTCCTTTTTCATAAGTCAACTTGCTATCGCTACTCCCTTTCTCTCACGATGGAGGAGGCAGCGGAGATCTACTGATAAGCCTCGCAAACATTTTCGAAAGCTTGCTAGGGACAAGCGAGTACAAAGTCTTTAGTGTATTGTAAGTGCGGCAACCTACCGACAAATGTGGAAGGAAGTCCGGGAAACGATCTAATATAGAGGTGTAAGCGTTACTTGGGAACTTGTGGCATTTTTTGAGTAGAGATTCCCATACCATACATATTAGTAGCTTCAGTGACATTGGATCCAGGTATGCCTTAACTCGCACATTGAATCGTATCCACCAACATTTGACATAAAAAAGGTAATATTCCTCGCGCAAGCGAAAGCGGTTTATTTAATAGGCGGTCGTTCGCATTGGGAAGCATATGTCCATTCAGCCCAGCTTGAATAAATGTCCGGACATTGTAAGTAAGCTATCTCCTCCCAGGCGACGAGGTAGTTCTTATTCACGTAGGGATGTTCCCAGCCAGCACATTACTCGGCCGAGTAGTACATGCCACGCATTACATTCTCCGGTGGATCAAAAGGGCTTGAAGGCGTATCTATACCAGGAGAATTTCTCTTCTTTGATCGAATTAGGTTAATAAGGGACGATGCACCGATGACAGAAATTTGGAAAAAGCATTAGATCGTTCGGAGTTTAAGAGACCTCAGGAAAGCAAAAAGTGAATCCCCCGCAAGACAAGATGGTGATTTAAGGCAGACATTACTAGTTTGAGAGGATGGGAGCCCTGAGGATACAATAGATGCATCAATTAGAAGATCACCTTTGTGGCGTAATTTCAAACTGTTCGAGCTAACAGAAAATATGAGATTACGCAACAATCACGGCAAAATGAGATAGCTGAATTTTTGGGTGTTGAATATAGGTGACGGAATCGTGCCTGCAATTCACAGTTCAAGCAGTGGAAAGAGGTAGGGTAACCAAGTTTCCATCCGAGAGACAAAAGACACATGATGTTCCGGTACAGCTGTTCAAAACGCAGGTATCTCTGAGACAAAATAGAGAATCACAAGCATGAAGTTTGAAGAAAAATTAATATCAGTATAAGCCTTAAGTAGATTCGCACGACTACAAGCTTTTCCTCTGTGTAAAAGCATATAAATGTTATGATTAGACTCTGCTCTATATAAGAGATATTGAAAATTAGAGAAATTCATGACATCCATCTTGGAGCATCCCTTATGTGTATTAACCAAGCATACTTAATAGCTAAATGCTGCACGTGGAGCCATAAATGAGAAGCATAGCATGTGAAGGTGTCGTATTAGTCGATGCTGCTTTGTGTCACAGGATGATATTAGTGCCAAATCCTAACATATCTTGGGAAATAAGAGGCCTTACACCCACTTCTCAAGGTGGTAGTAGTGCTCGTGTCAAGATCTAAGGAAGAGTTACGGAGTGGTTGGAGCAGAATCCAATCAGTGCAGCAATAGATGGAGAATAATCCCATACATGCTCTATTATAACATGGGTGAAGCCTCGCTTCACACTCCAAAGCAAATAGAACCAAAGCTTTTTGATCTGTATTCTTCTCCTTCTATTCTTATTTCTATTCCTTGGTTCTTAGATCTAGTAATATGTGAATAGCTAACCACATAAGTCAAGATGTATGGAACACACAGAAGGCATAACTCAGATTACTACTACTTTGGAAGTAAAGCATTACTGCAACCGGTACGGGCCATTGTGTTTAATTCATTCTGAAAAGCGGTATAAAGCTTCATGGCACTGATCTTAGGTTCTTCACCCTGAAAATAAATAGCTTGACAGTATTAGTAGTAGTAATCGAATAGCGCATTAAGCGTGAGTTCCCATTTCATCTTCTGGGCGGGCTTCATTCCCACAGGTAACTTGAGATCCTGTGCCCAGCCTTTAAAGAATTCCAATCTAATTGGTTGCACCTCTGGTATTTGAGTACTATCAACCTTCATGAAAAGGTCTCCATATGTCGTGAAAATACCATTTGACGGCTTCCAAGTGTATAGAGAATGATCTTTGAGTGGCGCACTAAGGAAGATATTGTTGATTATTAAAAAGTGAATCAGATGCAAAGGATTGAAAAGACTATGAAATGCTGTAACATAAATCGATGGTAATTCTTGAGCGTGAGCAACAGGAGCAATGAAAGAATCATGTACTGAGTATAAGCCAAGACCTTTAGACTTCGCTATATCAAATACATCAAAAGCAATAGAAGCGTCTTTTTGGTGTATGTAATTAGCAAAGGTTGACCCTTTCGATTTACTTTAATCCCTCTTCTTTGTAGGAACATCAATGGGAATTCCATGGGTGCTTCTATGGGTGTTATTATAGATTGAAGTTTTGACTGTTTCCAATTTCATGTAATCCTGAATGGTAGTAATATGTTCACCTTGATACAAAACAGGTTTTTGCAAGAAGCCCCATAACCATCCAACAGTATTGACCAATGACATTACTTTCTTTATATAAGGGTATTGCTCGTCCCCAAATTGATACATTGCTTTAGTCAACTTGCTAGCATCAGTCATAGTCAGTGTGCTCTCTTTTTCCTTAAACACATCAAGCTTTACGCTATATTCCGTTTGACCATACACCAGAGGCATAAACACTGATTTCAAAAGCTTACGGGTCAGCTTACTCTTGACAAGATCAATTCCATCCCCTTCTGTTAATAGATAAGAAATACAAGACTGAAACTCCATAAGTAGTTCACTATACAAATCATTAATCAAGTGCTTCTCCTCTCTCTACAGATCCAAGTCAATTCGTAGCCTTTGCTCAATCCTTATCCACTAAAAAATAAGACATTATCTGATCAGCACTAGAAGGAGCATCCATACGTTTTGGTATAGTATGCACCCTCTCAATGGAGAACGATCTCAGTACAAGAAATGAGATATTAATTGGTATGGGTTCTTTGACTTACTAGACAATTCCACAACTGAACTAACCCACTCCTTCCCTTCTAATCCGAAAGAAAAAAGCACTATAGGTTTCTTTAGACCAACCTCTGAGCCATTGAGAGTCAATATTTTGGAGTATCAAGCTAGGGGCAGAGGCGCGAAGGATGGAAGAAGTGGAATAAGTATTATCAGACTGCCCGGACGGAACCTTGATTAAGGTAGTTCGAGTGAGGCCATTGCTTGTTCCCAAAGCTTGCCTTAAAAAGCAAAAACCCATTCTCGGGAAATTCTGTTTCTGATAATGCAACACCATCATAGGTAAATTTAACATGCATTTCTTGATCCCATTCCTTGAAATCCTCATTCCATTCGGAGGATTGGAATAAGACCGTCCGGAAAAGATTTTTAGCTATTATCAAAGAAGGTAACACAATTTTTTTTTCTAAGATAAGAGTGGGTTAATAACAGCGAACCTCTTATTTGTTGAGTGAAGTCATCTGCATCCCAAGCTTCTGCTATTGCTTTTCGTTGCTCTTTTTTGCTCTCTTTTCTTTTAATCTTGCTTTTTTCCTTTGATGCTACTTATGTTCAAAAAGACATCTTTTATATGGTAGCCCCAGGCCCTCCCTACTGGGGGAGTGCGTTTTGAAAGGCAGCAAGGGAAGGACCTGATAGTTGAGCTGCTGTTCTGGACTTCGTTGGTTTTGAAACTAGCTTACTCGTAAAAGCAGGGGCGTGTACCATTGAAGAAGCACGCACGCACGCGCAGGAAGCGCGGACACGGCAGAGCAGTACGTCTGGGAAGTGTATATGTGTTGTGCTTGAAGGCTAGTCAGTCGGTGGGGTAGGGCAAATGCCAGGCTACAAGTAGGCGTTTATGCACTATATGCTGCTTGGTCTTTTTGTCCGTTTGGTTTCGTAAAAGTATAGCATCAGACCATGCTAGCTTTCCTTCTAGTGCACATGGGGGGAGTGACGAGATTTGATATTGATTGCACTAGCTAGCCAGCCGCTTTCGAAGCTTTCCTGCCTGCCCGAAGCGCAGAATCTCAAAAATAATCATTGGGATTAAAACCGCTTATTCATCTATATCCCGGACCCCAAGCTTTTCAGCAGCCATAGCTTTAGGAAAAACGGATCGAATGATAGGCCTAAAGAGGTATGCAACCAGGAAAGAGAGCTTCATTCGCATTCTATCTCAGTTGCTAATGGATCACCCGCCTTGTAGACTCATCGCTATTAGGGCAGCGAGGCTATTTCATCCTGCGGCCTTCCTCCTCTACACCAAGAAAAGAGACCGATGGTATGTATAACCTAATTATTTAGGAAGGGAAGTGTTTCCCCTTCATTCATATAATATTGCTTACAAGACAGATCCTTTGGACGTGGAATTTTCAAAGAAAATGGTACGAGAAGACGAAAGCAGAGTGCTCTTGTACGTAGTATGTTATTCGGCTTTACTAAAGGGTCAGGTTGTATTGAGGGGCTAAAACAGTGAAGACAGTATCTTTTCAGCTCCCTAAGAAAGAGGAAGAACAAAGAAACCTTCTCGTGCCCGAGGAGTAAGAACTGGCTTTAAGGTTGCCCCTTGGGTGTCCATGGGAAAAGTGCATTTATAGACTGAGTGAATGACAGGTCCGAAGCGAAGGAAGAAAAGTCGCTGGAAAGCTGCCCAGTAACCAGACCTATCCTCCTAAGGTATTAGTAGGAAACGCAATTTCTATTTATTTTCCTCTTTCTTTCATAGTAAAAGAGTGGATAGAAAGCACCCTGAACGCAGCAAGGTCCTTTATTGAATAGGTCAAGTAGTTGCCATTAGTACTTTGAAGAAAAGAGAAGTACACTAGGTAGAAGTATGCTTTCGAGGCATAGACAACTAAATAGCTAAGAATATAAATAGCAAGCGCTATAGGCTCTAGGAAAAGTGAGTAGTAACGGCGCAAGGGATGCCTTCTGTTCTTTGGGAGCAGTCACCGCAAAATGGGATAGGCATGGGCAAGGTAAACAAGTAGTTGCTTTGGTAAGTAAAAAAACTAGCCAGACATTTTGTTTTTTGTATAGCAAGTCAAGTAATATAAGTATACATTTTCGAAATATGCATCCGAGTGAATTTCATTAACTAAAAGAAACTCGGTAAGATAAGGAATTTATTGGCTAGAAAGAAGAGAAGGTGCATTCAAAGGGATATACTCCACTAATAGAAAAGATGGGTAAGAAGCTGATAACTGAGTCAAGGCAAGGTTGATTTCAACCGGCAATTCTTTCATCTCTTGCGCATACATCTCTTTGTTGCTATGTATCCCATTGAATAAATAGGTTCTTTAAGCGTGTTGTAATTGATATGGATGGCTACAGAATTTTGGATTAAGGAAGCGAAGGAAAAAGAACAACGTGCGGAAGATTTCGAATTTTCCTCGGTCAAAGGCTGCCTCCAAGAAAGAGGCTTGTGGCAACCGCCCCGGAAGCCCAGGGTGAAATAGGTGTAGACAGGTGGTAAAAAAAACTACAAAAAGAATAGGGTTTCTTAATTGCATAAAAGGTTTGGATGTGCATAAACTCATATATCCGTGTTTTCTTTTGACCAACTTGTGTTCGTCCAATTAGTAAAAAAAAGCATCTATTTCTTATTCGTCAGAAAGGAAAATTCCACCCTATTCCACTCAAATTCTCCCCTCCTCAGGTCTGACCCACCGGTTTGTGTCGCCGCTTTTTTCTTGAGATTTTAGGGTGTGAATTCAATATTTGAAAATAAGCCCGTGCTTTCTTTTATGTCTTCTCAGGTAAACCAACAGAAAAAAAGATAATTCTATTTGATCCTTGCTTCGTTTCACCAAGTAAATAGTGCCGTAGGTTTGTAAGTTTTACCTCTTGATCTCTCATAAATGTGAAGAAGAGTACCGAGAGTTCTAATTATCAAAGTGGAGCTCAGTACCGGTTCCATAATCACTAATTTCCCATAGGGGTGTTCTTCTATATGCGAAGCAGTCTAATATTGATCCTGGAGCTTAAGATCTTGGTAAATATACGCCTTCCTTAGTGAGTTATCCATACTCTAAATAGAATGGCATGATTCTTGCATCCTGATGGTGGAGCGTAGCGAAAGCCTCACCGAGATAGACTGGGTGCAAAGTCTGTAAGACCCCGTCCGTGAGTCTACCCCGAACGAAAAAGGATTCCTTTTTTGGATCCCTGCGGTGTAGGTGTGTGGCTCGATAGCTAGGCCTGACTTGGCTTTTTGTTGTGCAATGATCTCTTCCTTCGTAGGGGCTCATTGCTTGTAGGAGCACCCAATGGTCGGGGATCGATTCCGCTTGCTGAGGCAGGAAAGGCGTGATACTTTACGAAGACCAGTTCGAATCCATCCATATTCTTGCCGATCGGAAGCAGGCAATACTTCGTCTAAATTCGAAGAAAACCTCACGCCTGCACAACTGACTACCTACCGCGGGGCTATGTGCCCAGGAAAGAGGCGGCAACTTCTCTGGTCTAAAGAAGAATGGTAGTATGCTCTCCACATTCAATATCTGATTCCCTTATCTGACACCTCAACTCTGTCTAGCCCACCACACTAAAGTGAATATTCCAAAGCCAATGCTAAATCCGGGGAATTCCAGTACACTTATGAGAAAATGGAAGAAGGAAGCGATTCGACGAGATTAAAGCATTCACTAGGGTCGGTCGGACCATTCCACATAGGGCTTTCCCATTCCTTTACACAGGACTCGACGCTCTAGATCGACGATGATTAGCTCCTCTTTACATACCCAGTTCTTACTTTATTGCGATCATTTCATTCAGGTGTGATCAGCGATTTCTTCTTTGTAAGAAGTTGTTAACTCTAGGCTTTTAGAAATCAAAGTTCAAAGCAGGAAGTTTCTATATCAAAATAGAAAGTACAGTTGCAAACAGTTGAAACATTTATATATATAGGGGAAGTAGCTTCGCGCCTCGCTCCTCTGAGCTCATGAATCTTTGAGAAAGAAAGTCAGTATGCTTGCTCTTTCGGTTCCAATAGTTCTTCGATTGAAGAGTTGCCAATGTCAATAAAGTCTTCGAATTCTTAATAATTAGGTCCACCAGCTCCTTAGGTCAACCACCGCAAAGCTCCTATTTCTATTCGCTACACTTCTTTCGAAAAAGCCAAATCTGGATCAACTTCTTCTTTTTTTTAGGAATCTCAAGCTAGTGAAATATCCCGCCATCACAGGACATAATGGGGACAATTCAAGTAGTACAGTACAGATGTGTGAAATAGGGTTTCTTTCAAAGAGTATAGTAAAGATATTCTGGTATACCGTGATTTTCGGAAAAGGCGAGTAGCCATACATATTGATGAAACCTTGTTGCTGACCTCCCTCCCTCCGCCCGCTTGCCCACGTAGTATGGATTCAAGTTGTTGGATGCGTTTTCCATACTCCTCTTCGTCTTGACCTGCCCCCCGGTAACCGCTATCTCCTGGCTACAAAGGTATCGGGTATTATGAATGTCAAATATATGTTTTGATCTTTTCCACAATCTCCTTCTGATGCACTGACTTCATGGGAACCCTACCAATGGAGTAAAGCGTTCTTCACGTATGAAGCAAAACCCTTCCTTTCGTTCCGTATTGTCAAAATCCAAAACTAGATCTAGCCCACTTCGTGCCTTGTTGACATAGTCTCAGATATCAAAAAAGAAGGTCAGCCTATCGTTCCGGAAGGTCGGAACTTGGTAACTGTCGTTATTGCGCGCCGAACGAACAGGTCAAGGGAATGTGGTATATCATATTGCCTCCGTAAAGCAGGGAATAATCGAAAAAAGGAAGGTGCGTTTAATAAAATAATATTGTAATAGCGGGGTGTCTTGGATTCAAAGAGCTTTCAGCTTGCTCGTGCTAAACAATAAGCTAGCTCCTAGTACTCGGACGAAAAGATCTAAGTGAAGAAAGTCAACATGAAAAAACAAGAAGAGGTACCTGAGAAGCAAATTAATAGTTAGTTCTTTAACCTTACGAAAAAGATGATTTTCATTGGTAGTGCATACATAAAGAGAAAACATTCATTGTAAAACAACGAGTGCCATATCGAGATTTGGATAAAAAGAACCACTCCACTATTTGTGCAATGTCTTTGGCCCATTGTGAGCTTCCCTGTACAACCTAAGACCACACCCCTGGTCTAATAAATTTGGTATTATGAGAGAAAGCAGCTTTTCTGGACAAGAGAGAGAAAACAGCAGAAATGAAAGTTGACGAGTATAATTCTTAGAAGATATATGGCTATTTCAGTACGAGGGCAGATAAGTTACGAATCGCCAGGCTCTTGTATGATTTCGCATGTGTGTTGGTGTAGCAGTTTTCTTTTTCATTGAATTCTCCATATGCGGCAAAAGCAATCTCCTTTATTTGCAAATTCTTATTTCTATAGTGGATGTTGTTATACGCACTTCTTGCTACTATGATAAGGTGATATGCCTCTCGCTAAAACTAGACTACTGTAAAGCAAACCTATCTTCTTACCTCCTTCCTAGCTTTCCTTTTTTTTTATGCATGCTCTCGGGTGAACATACTATTGGATTTTATATCTTCCTTTTGACAATATTATTTCTATATTCTTTGGATGGACCAGGTAGAACTAGATAAGCTTCAAAGAGCAGAGCTTGCTAAAAGAGAGAAAATCTCACCAGACAAGCTCTAACCACTCTCATTACATGACGTGTAAATAACAGATATTTTTGAAGAGAATAGGAAAGCTTCACCGGTCTATAAAAGGTAGGATCTTTTATATCCGCATCTTTATTGCTGGAATACACTTCGCTGCGTGCTTCATTGACTATTGTAATAACTTAGCTAAAGGGTACAAGAGACTCTCTACCGAAAACAGACAGATAGGGTAATGCAGTCTACTCATGGCCAAGCACATCTACTTGAATTCCTGGATATTCCATTTTTTTCTGAAGCGTACCTGCGCTTCGATAAGGCTTGCTTGCTTCGCACACTATTTCTGAGAATTTGACGTGGTGCTTTCATAGCTCTGTTTATTAGGGACGGTTTTATTAGCTTTATCCCTCCGATGAAACTAAGTCTGCCCGTTTCTTTTGTATTATGAAAACTTCCCTGAATGGAATTTATTAGGTACAAACGTAAGATATTGTGTTTTACTTATGTCTGTCTCCACAAATGAGACTCTTTCTCGTGTTGTGCTAAAAAAGAAATAGGAATTCTGCTTGAACCCTTCTATGCATTGTCTAAATTAAGCCAACCCAACGAGCCTTTTGACTTTACCTTTGAAGTTCTCCCACACTTACTTCAAACTAGACGGGCACGAAAGCTTTTGCTTATCATATCGTAGATGTAGTCAGACTAGACCTCTTTATTTAATAGTAAGTCCAATCCACGGAAGGCAGCTTAAGTGTTGGACTCATTAACCAGGTACCCTATATTCCATCATCCATCGGCTATGCCCTGGCATCTCACCCTTCGCCCCAGTGCTTGCATTTTCTATATAGTGATACCCTTTCTTGCAAGTAGGATTCCCTCTCTCTTGATTTCGATGAAAGCCGCTCTTCTCGTCAGTTCGAAAATCATATTCATTACCAGTTCTTGATCCATCACAATGAGTAGCAGCACTAAGAAGAAGGTCTAGCGTTGCCACCAGCATAGCGTTGACCTGGCATAGTTTCAGTACGAGATCCTCCCTTTCACCTTTCAGTCAATTAAGCAATTGATCCAGTCGTTGACGAACGAGGTGATTCTTATGATTCCCCCCTCCCTCGGCCACCACCTTTTTCTTTCAGATCTGGATGGTCGGCTAGCTACTGAGATAGCATTCAATGACTGGCTATTGATGGGTTTTGAATGATTCTGAATAAGAATAACGTGGTCTAGACATAGGTCAGACTGAGGCTCGGCTAGATGATGCACGTAGAGAGCGTAGACCGTAGGACGTAGATCGAGTTGGGCTAATCATAGGTAAAACCCGGACTGATGAAGAGCGTGATCCTGCGGCCTGTTCCAATTGCAAAAACAGTTGACTCAAGACTTTCCCCACCGAAAAATTGCTCGGATGCCGATGGTGCTAGTGTTTCAGCTTACTTTTTTCCCACTCCGGCTGCCAGGCTATGTCCATGCTGATTTACCCAAGTCCTTTGTTGTAGAGGCGGAATCTCTTCCAGCGTTTACGCCAGAAAGAATCTTTCTATTTTGCGTAGATGCGTATATAAGGGAGACTGGTCTTTATCGTCTCACTACAGCCCGTAGTCAATTAAAGTGCTTCTTTCTCTCCGGCAGTTCCCCATTCAGCTAGCCCAATGGCCCTCATTGATATGTATCAAGTAGAGATTTATTTTATGTTCACAAGCCAAACGCTACGCGCCTCCCTATCTCGCATCCCTAGTCCGGGATGGGCTATACTCTTGGATGAACTAATAATCACAATGTTGCTTTTGAATGACTTGATTGGTCTTCCTAATAACAAGAAGAGTAAAGGTAGCTATAGTAGCTGGCGGGGCTAGTGCTAGTGGTGAAGGAAATCAAATGGCAGAGAAGCCACGGATTAAGACTTCTTTTTGAAAATAGCCCTTGGTGCAGATTCATTTTTCGAAGGCAGTCTCCTCACGAACAAGATCGGAGCAAAAAAGGTTAGGCACTCAATTGGATGTTCCCGTAAGTCCTCTAGAAGCAAGATCGCGAGACGTCACTATAACACATCGCTGACGTCCGAAAGGCTTTAGTTGTCGAAGAGAAAAAGATATCGAAAGCCATTGCAAAGAAGCAAAGGGCTATATGCGTTTGAAGCAGCAGAAGAGATTTTTGATCTTTTTTTCAGCTTCACCTCAAATCTTAGAGAAAAGGAGCCATTCTCAAACTATGAGTTCATGCTAAAAGTAGCCGCGAATAGGACCAAACTAAGATCAAGAAATTGATGCAACTAGACTAGAAATATACTAGAAAGTGAAAATGGATAGTAAACTGGATTCGAGCTTTGTCTCTACTCTGATGTATTGTACAACCTGAAACACGCCAGGGCAGAGCATGTCAGACCAAAATAGAAAAACTGGGGCAACATCATTGGAAAGCAGCAGACTCAAAACTTAATAAAGAATAAGTGCTAGACTCTCCCTATTATCAAAATAATACCTAGATAGAGTACTTGACTAATAGTCTATCCAAGTGCTAGACAACCATAAAGAGTGAGAATAGACTGTTCTTTCTCAATGACATTGTAGGACTTCCCATTTCTGTCAAGTAGAATAATAGACAAGCGGATAGAAGTAAAGAATCTCTTCATTGATCTGCCACAGCTAGAATAAGGGAAAAAGCAGTTCAGTTAAGGTGCCTGCATTATAGCAGCCCTTGTGCCAGCCGCCCTTGCCACAGATTAAAACTCACTACTTTAGGGAATAGCTTTCACTAATAAGATTTTGGAGATTCTGGAAGACTTTTACTTGGAATGTGCAAGGCTTCAAGTAGGGCTTGAAAGCACTGTATCCCATTAGACCAATTCCCTATTCTCTGAGGTAGAAATCGAAAATAGATTCAGGCAGCATTCTCAGGTTGAAGTGGACAATAGCAAGGTAGCCCACTGAAGTCAAGGTCAACTATCTATTAGGAAAGAGAAGAAAGAAAATTGAGAACTCGTGTGAACCAAGTGATTTTTCAGAAAGGAGGAAGCGGGCAGGGTGATGATATAGTGAACCAGCTGCGATCTGTTTCTAGCTTGTCAGAATGAATTTTGAGCTTACCAGTCACAGGTAAGAGACCAGAGCCTTTACCACGTAGAAGACCTCTTGGTTAGGAAGGGGAGAGAGGTATTGCTCATCTAGCGTAGCATAGCGAAGAAAAATGAAAGGGCGAAGAGTGAAAACAGGCATATGCATAAGCTTTAGGATAACGAAACTATATATATAGTCCTTCCTATGCAGAAGATTTGACAGTAGTACTCACTTTCAGCTTAGCACTAGCATTGGCATTGGCGTAGTAGTTCTGGCAATGAGTGAGTACCAATATACCTACCCTGCTGCAAAGGGAAAAAAAGTTATACGAATTGGCGTTGCATATTTCTATAAGGGGAAGGCCTAGCCTTATAGATTCTACTCTTTACTAAGAAATCTTCCCTTATTTTGACTAAATGAACGGAGTGAAGGAAATGCAGGAGTAAAGACCAGTACAATCTGGATTGAGCCTGGATAAAGAAAGTAAGTCAGATGATGAAGATACTAGGTACATTGAGATGGGTGTAGATACATGTTGCTGATTGAGCCATGCTTAACAACCCGTAGGTATTCTGGTGCATGGTGGCGTGCCTCAAGAAGTCAAAGGTCGTGGTGGGGCTTGGTGTAGTAAGATAAGAAGAGTGAGCCTAAGTCAAAATAAGAATCTATGAACTTTATTTCCAGGACTTGAGAAGATGATTCTTTATGGGTACCTGTGAAGAGTATGTGCTTATATGATCGACACTCTTGACCCTTGTAGTGCGAAAGCGCATCTGGCCAAGATTCTGCTTTCTTCCTTTTTCTTGGATAAGCAATTTTTATACTGTACTTATCTGCCTTACTCGGAGATCCATGTGGAAATTCTGAAATAGGAGATTTATATAGTTATTATATACTGAATGAAAGCCCATCATCTTTTTAGTATCTTAATTCACTCTATTCCATTGTATCACCTCATCACGTAAGCTAATGAAGAAAATCTCTATCTATGCCCATTCATTGTCCATGGTCAAAGAAAAGAGAATGCAATTACTGAATATAGAGCAAGCCTTTCCTGATGCAAGCCTTTGAGTACTCCATTTCTAGGAAAAGAGAGGTTAAGAGGATAGCAGGTTATTGAGAAATGCAGATTGTTGTACTTCTGGCATAGAGGGAGTAGTTCGAAAGGCATTCATTAGTAAGCAGCCTAGAGAGTCCAAAGACAGCCTAACATGTGGTATAAAGCTTATAAATAGATGTCTTCCCCTAAGTAAAATAACGCATTTATAAAAAAAGTTAGCTCTTTTCTTTCTTCTCGTGAAGGGAGTTCTTCTTTTCCTTCTCCTATTGGCCAAACCTCATCTACGCCATGATCCCGGAGAAAGTATAAGTTAACCGTAACCTTTCCTATCACAAACGTATCCTTTCCTATAAAAAAGTCTTAGTTCCTACCAGCCTACCCAGCCCTCAGAAGTGTTGTCCTACCTTGCCAAACTATCCAATTACGTTATGGGCCTTCCAATATTCTATATTTTTAGGTAGTGCTAGGCATAAGTTCTTGACTTTATCTTCTAGCATCAAGATAATGTTAAGAAAGCAGATAATCCAACAAAAAGCATACAGAGCTGCCGCACTGGGGTTGTGGTACCTGGGGACTTTGTGCGTTCACCCTCACACTGAAGTCATCAACCTGTATCTGTGCGAGACTCTTACCGAGGTTATGCTTTGTCTTAATACCGAACTACTTTGTAAGCACTCACTTTCATATAAATCCTTGTTTTCAAGGTCGTGATGAATAAAAGTTGAGGATGCGATGGTTCTTTAGCCTTTAATGGTTACGGACTACGTAACCTACCTGCGACCTCTGCTTTTTGCTTTTGAGGACAGAGAAATGAGTTCAGTCTTTGCCCTATGCTTAGGCCAGGCTTTATACCCACCTTCCTTCTGACACTTGAAACGAAGACTCAAATAAATAGTTTAAGATGATGATTGCTTTACACTGGCCATTAATCCTTGGCATGCATTTCCCTCTCATTGACCGGATATTACTTATCTTCTCTTGGGAATGAGGGTATCAAATGGAACCGATAGTACGGATAGTCAGACTCTACTACAATCCTGTGATATAGCTTAGGCGGCTGTCAGGTAATTAGGGCAAGAAAGGTTCCTACATTCTATCTAGCACTTTGCCTAGCCAGCATCAGTCTCATTCGGGGATGATGATTACTAAAATGAAGAAGTCCAGTGAAAAGGAATTGACTCCTTACCTTATATACGTGACTTAAGGCTACTGAATATAGATAGGCTACTTCACTCGCACTTAGGCAATACCGATTATCAGGATTACCAACTACCTCTCACTACACTCATACAAGGAGTATCACTTAAGAGCACCCAAAGAAAGAAATGGGCTTAGTACCACACTTCCATGTCAGGCAAGACGAGTATGGACAGGACATAGATAGATGGGGCCTAGTAAACACTCTTTCACGGTTCGAACAAAAGCTTTCGAAGCTGAGCTGACTTCAGGCATTGCTAAAAAAGAGCTACTCTCGTCTTACTTGCCAAGTGAAATAGTGGCTTGGCTTGGCTTCGGTCTTGTCCTTATGATCGTACGGGTTACCGGGGATTCCATCCCAAATAAGCAAGAAGAATCGGTCTAATACAGTTTCATGGCTCTTACGCCTGGTTGCTGGTAATTCTGTATCCCATTGCGCCGGAGAATGTGTTGAACGTAGGACTGAAAGACGGAATTGATTTTATTCTATTTGCTTTTCTATGACGTAAGCTAAATGAATTCTATATCCTCCCACGAATACACCGAAAACCTCCGCGTTCGTTATAACCAACATAAGCCCTTGCTTGTATGATTTGCCGCGGTATGTATATTGAGGCATGACCTCATTCCCTAGGTTCTTTCTATGGAAATTGGCCGGGATAGCTTTTTACGTTCATTCCTTTTTACCAGAAAATCCAATCTGTCTGAAACAGCAGGCTTACGGGTGTACTCCCTGAAACAAATCTCAATGGCAAGCCCACCTTCACGTGGATAGCCAGGCGAGACAGCCGGAGACATGAAATACAACCTTATCGCCTCGCTTAGTCGTGGCAGCAATCTTTTCTTCCTCCGTGAAGATTGTTTCTCCACCAGAACCTGCTACCTTGATAGTTTTCTATTTTCGGGTTGAGCAGGAAGAGCAAAATACTAACTATATATGCGCTTATGCATAAACTCGTATTGCCGTGTTCCCGATCGCCCAGAAGTTTCTTATTCTCCAGATTGCAAAATCTTACGGGAAGGAGAAAGAATACTCGCAAGTGGCGCAGGAAGAAAAACACAATGGAAAGAAGAAAGTTAATAGGTTGAGAGAGGCATTCACTGCTTTCCTTCTATCTAGAGGTATTTCCGGTTAGCCTATCTAGAGGTACGATTAGAAAAATTAGCCAAGCACTGGTCCACGGATAAGCGAGAAGGGCAAGTAGTAGTGAAGAGAAAAGAAGATTTCCAATCCAAATCATAAGGAAGCTAGCCCAGCACACTGAACATAAATTTGAGTGTCAGCTGTTCAAATCTTTCACTGCTGCAGGTGGAAAGAAGTGGTCATTTTGAAGGTAACTACGTACAAGAAATCCGTTACCGCTCCCGATGAGCAAGTGGATGAAACTAGTGCCGATCAATCAGCCTCTTGAAGTCCGTCCATTCTACATGTGTGGCATAGCTTGGGGATCTGAACCACTTCTTTCGTTCAAATACTTTTTTTCCATATTCCTGGGCTAACCGCCCATCTCTTGCCATCAGCCCTAGTAGCAGAACTCTTCCTAAACCAACTCTATCCCACGCATAGTCCTAAACCAACGTTACGCATTTCCTGCTTACTATTGAAAGAAAAGCTCATCCCTTCTTTCCTTTTTGAAACGGATGGGAGCAGCTATTGAATCAGCTCTGGGACTGATCTGATTACGTTCCTCTAGTCTTAACCGTTGTTGGATGACTAAGAAAGAGCTATTTTTCGACCTTCAATAAACGTTGCTGTCTCCGCGAGTGTAACATAGTCAAGAGAGGAACCAAAAGTCTTCTTTACTGAGTAGGATCGGATGATCCAATCGTTAGCATTGGGTTAAGAAATGTTTCAGACAGAATAAGGTGCCGGAGTGAATCAGCCACAAAAGCACCTGCCTGGAACTTTAGAAAAAGGACCGAGAACTACATTAGGTCAGATTCCGACACCCTCGAAAAGATTGAACCTGGGTTATGTAGGCATCTATCCGTTCAGAAGTAGCGGAAGATCGAGAGAAGGGGGCTTTCACTATTATTAAGAGTAGGGCTTTAATGAAAAGAGTAGGCCCTTCGTATCTTTCTATGACCTCCAAGACGGAGCGAGACGGATAGGCAGAGCAAGAGCTCTTAAAGTCTACCCGGGCATTGTGCGCCGGCCTACATTTTCATTTGTATCCAAGTGTCTTCAAATGCGAGCTGCAGGAGCATAAAGGGAAGGGGTTGAAGTGGAAGGCCCAGACTAAACCATCTTCGTCGAGATCTGGGTTGCTTTTGACTTGACTTTTGTGACGACTTTTGCACTTGAACTATGGACCGAGCTGCCAGTGCTACTTACCGGCCGGGCCGATACTCACTAGAAAATGACAAACAAAGGGCGTTAGCAAGAGCGAGATACAATGAGATAAATCGTAGAAAGGATTAGCATGATTTACCTATGATTGTACTGGTAGCATATGGAATGAGTGGAATGGTGTAGGTGATTCAAGAGCCCACTCCAGAGATGATGCTGTTAGGCTTTCCATCCAGAACTCCGGAGTACTTTGGAAGAAGGCGGGTACTGCCCATGGATTGGCGTAAACTGGTTTACCGTTTACTAGAATATCGTAAATGATATATCTTCACAGTGCGGTTGCAACCACTGAAACCAGACTCCCGGAACTACTAATTGCGTTCCATGCAGCAAATGCCTCAGGATAATCTGGGATCCGTCGTGGCATTCCGTAAAGACCTAAAAAATGTTGCGGGAAAAGGTCCTACAAATAGTGTCCAGAAGTTCATTCGTCCTAGGCAAACCATGTTTTACCAATGATTTGGAAAGCAGTGGAACCAAATAGAGCTTCTACTGCTCCCATTGATAGAACATAGTGGAAGTGAGCAACTACATAGTATGTCTCGTGTAGTGCTACATCTAGTGAAGCATTAGCTAGGATTACTCCAGTAATACATACCCCAATTCAAAATTGCGCAAGAAATCCTAGAGCGAATATCATCGGAGTAGTAATTCGTAGTGTATAACTGGGTTGGATGACTGGTTTCTTTAATAGGTACTATCTGGTACATAAAAAAAAGTATCCCTGGGCTGACTGAGCCAAGCCATGTTTATGAACAAATAATGCCCCACCCAATCTCTAACCTTCGGCCTCACGAATATTTCTTTTTTTGAGTCTATGACTAACTTCTTTGTGGAGAACAAAAGGGCGAGTGTGCTACAATGAATTCATGAATGAGAAGAGTTGTCTGCTAGGCGGCGCGCAGCGATGAACAATGAGTTGATAAGTTGCTGATACGGAGTTCATACAGTGACTTGATTAAGTTACCGCGGCAATTAAAGCACAAGGAAGGTGTGAAATCACCAAGAATGAAGTCCACCCACTACTTCTGAGGCTACTTTGGCTCATGCGGGTAACCATCTTGCTCTGCCATCTATCTACAAATATGTCCGTCCTCCAGCCTTCTTTTACTGATTCAATTCCGCGGAGCCTAACTGGTCAACGAATTCTCCTCCTTTAGGCCTTTCGAAATACGTCCTCTCTCCGACGGAATGGCTACCGCCTGGAAGCGAGCCGGCTAGCTGCGGAACATAACCTTATAGAGTCACTTATGAACCCAGAACAGCGAGGTTCCGAGGTCCGTAAGCAACTCTTGAACGGGGCATCAATTATTTCAAACGTTACCTACGCCGCAAGGGATTTGGAAAATGGAAATCATAGAGAAAGAGAGAGAACTCTTTTATCCTATTATTGAAATTGAACGAAATAAGGCAAAGCCCCAATGAATGACCAGAGATAGAAGATTCAACGCCAACTAGTTCTGATTCACGTGCACTTTAAAGAAAGCAGCAATCAAGTAATAGCTAGCCTGCCTCGGATCTCCCCACCACCCATCTTTTTTTGGTGTCAGCAAAGCAGTCGGTCTAGCTTTGTTCTCCAAGTGGGAATCATTTAGTGCAGATCGATCAGATTGACTTTGCTCACCCGGGGAGATTGAAGTTTACATGGATTCCATGAACCGTGTAATTTGATCTTGCAAGGTGCTTTCTTGTGAAAGATTTTTGACTGTTTCTGAGGTGTGGTGAAATGCTTGTACGCCCTCCTCCAATCTGTCTCAACTTCTTTCACGCACTTATCGATATCCCATAGCCTCTACCCTGGACTTACTCGGGGAAGAAAAGACCCCAGCTCCGGCAGCTAGGCTAAGAACGCGTATCTTTAGCTTCGACGACCACGAGACTTCCTTTTCCTGCTTTTGCGGAGGAAAGCTTCTTTGCCCACCACTACTACTAGCATTTCCAGCTGCCAGAACAGGACATGCATGAATTTGGACACTAATCTGCTATTAGAATCTCGGAGTTTTGAATTGGTGATTCTGCTCCGGGATGTGGTGAGTCGACATCACCCACCTTCTTTGTACCCGGGTTCGTGGACAAGAAAGAAGCGAAGCTCATCATGAACCAAAATCTTCTATCCATCGTTGAATGGAATCCGGTAGAAGCAATCTTGATTTCTATGGTTCTTCTCTCGAGGAGGGAGGTCTGACTGGCAAAGGTTTATTGGTGGAATCGTAAGATTATATACAGACTAATCAATCATCCCTTTACCTTTTGGAGTGCTAGTTTACGTATGCCACACGATGAAAGTGTCTCCCATTTATTCTTTCTGTTTGAAAGGATTCGGAGTAGTCAAAGTCGCAATGAAAATCAGTTCAACGCAAGGCGGGCAGATGCAGATACAATAGCATAAATTCCGAAAGCAGCAGCACTTTCACATGTTTACCGAAGTGCTTAGTCCCAACCCGAGCTCATACCTATACAGAGTGCTACGATCAAGAACGTGACAAGACGAAGGACTGAATGAGGCAGTACTACTGATTCTGTACTGCTTGCCCCCCTTCCTGGCTTTATGTCATTTTGGCTTGACTTTCCGTTGCTCCATCTGCAAATTGGAAAACCACCCTACTAACTGGGTTATTCCATTTCTTCCCGATACAGGTGCCGGGCTGCTTCTTTGGCGACGAGGACTTGGCTCGAAGCACTAATCTCATAAGCGATGGAGGAGATACTGTCCGTGACCTTTATACGGATCTTCTTTACTCTTTTCAATTCAATATCGACCAGTGAGTAACTACGTCTGTTACGAAATAAGTTAAGTAGGTAGGAAACCCAACAAGCAACGGCTGCACTTCCGTTGCGCGTGCCGGCGCATACGTTTTCTTGCTGGGTATGCCTTTTCAAACCACTTTTTCCAACTTGATGTGTGTGATTGACCTTACTGGATTGAGTTGAACATCTTTCCTTCACCTGGCTGTGGAATTTTCTACTAAGCAGTGAGAATCCCTACTTGCAGCATTTCCAACTCTTTTGTAAGTGGGGGACTTCTTCGTTCCACGAATAGGAATTGAGTGACTTACTGCCAGAATTCCCTGGAAAATATTCACTGATTATAGTGTGGGACCTTACTTTCTTTGTGCATTGGAGGAAGGAATTTAATAGATTGCATTGACCGGGCTTGTCCTATCTTTAGTAGTTCAGTTCCTTTGGATGTAGTTCTTTTGGAGTATCTGTTTTTCCTAAATGATATAATTCCCTTGCATAACCAGAAGAAAGTGGACCGGGGCAGAATCCTAGCTACTATTTCTCCTTATGCAATGCACTTCTAGTTCGCGTGGAGTGGTTGAATTACCAACTATTGCATTTCCTAGGTGAATTTCAGGATTTATTTAGCACTGACTTTCAATCTCAACTAGAATAGATAGGCCTATTTGAGCGAGGACCGGACTTAGTTCATTGATTGACTTTCTATTTCAGAACGTTCTTTATTTAGCATTGGATTTTCTGTTAATAGATTTGCTTGCTAAACCTAGTAGTAGGTCGGGAGAATTACTTGCGTTGGGGTTAGTATTAGCTTAAAAAAAGAAAGTCGAACTTGCAAAGGGCTGGAATAGATTGAAATTACTCTCGCGAGTATTCTCACTCTTTGCATTGGTGCATTTTTTTGAATCGAGTCCCTCCCATCCTCGGAATTTCTTTCTTTTTCATTAGCATCTCGTTGTCTTGCATTTCACGAATGAATCCCTAGTGAGCTGAGCGACCTTTCACATTTGAGATTACTTGAGTGTGTCCACGTTTCAATCTATAATAGAAAAGGCGCGAAGCGATTGACCCAGTGAGTAACTACTAATGTTACGAACGAAAAGCACTCATTTCATTTCTTTGTTCGTAGGAACTGAAGTGAGAAGAGAAATTGACTGGTGCTTAACTCATTGACTTTGACATAGAATCCAAGGAATGAAGAAAGGATTGATTCGCGCTCCTACCTGGAATTTCATCTTATAGGGTCTGTGAATTACTAGATTTGTCCAACTCTAGCATTTCAAAATCGATTGGGGGGAGTTGAAAACTATCATGAATACTGAATGCCCGCCCTGCAGAAGGATAGCTTAGAGCAGGATTAGAAGCAGGAAGATGAGAGCCCGCCCATATAAGTAATTATCTATCATCGATCGGGTTACCGAGCTTCTAGTGCACCTTTTCTATATCAACTTTTAAGCCCACTTCCTACAACTTCAAACTCAAGGATTACTCCTTTCTGAGCCAGCAGCTCTTGCTCGTGTCGTAATCGAATTATGCTTTGAGAGATTCTTGCTTGATATAGGATTTCCTCTGATTAATGAGAACTAGACGACGGCACAATTCATTCGTTTAGAAATGCATGAGTGAGTTAATTTCTTTGGTCTTATCCCGGCGGGCGGGTCTTTAATGAGAGTCTTAGACGACAGGATTCTCTTTTCTTTTTATCTTCTTCATGAAACTCTACAATAGTGTGTTTTTGTTGGTACTGGAAGCTAATCATAGCATGGAATCGGGATGGTACACAGCTTTTTCTTCGGGAGCTTTGAACTATTCTTCAAGTACGACTAGTCGAGTGCCACTTCTGGGAAATAAAGAGTGGAATGCCTCTTGCTGGCAGACCGGCTTCCTTTTTTGTTCTTTTATACTATTATCTGCCCGGGTCAAGAATCAAGCAGTTTTGGATATCAACCAGGGAATTGAAAGTGGACAAGGAGGGGAATAAGAGTTTTGAAGAGGGAGCGCTTGGAAAAGCGATCCAGTAGAAGAATAATAAGAGAGAATAGCTTACGAATAGGCCCACAAATAGCTTTTTTAGAAGGGTGGTAGTAGAAATAGCTTTTGAGAAGTAGTCTCCGGTATCAGGATAAGCAGAGGGCGTATGCTAGTTCAATAGTAGAAGCTTTACCTTTTCTTCCTGCTTCAAAAAACTCGCTCTTTTCTTTTCAGAATTCCCACCTTCCTTTAGACCGGCCCCTTAGAAGAACGTTGTCTCAGTTCGTTTAGCAGGAATAGGCAGGTGAGACGTGAACATAAACTTAACACAACCACCAGTCGGTTGATTCTTTTTGCTTTGTATGGGTACCACAGTGGGTTTTCGCGCACCTATTTCTTAACGGATGCTCATTGGAAAGAATGGATGAACTAAATTTGGGAACATAAACTCATAAATAGTCTTTCTAGCAATAATGAGAAGCAAGCAAATAGGGGAATAGGAAAAACTTAGCACCTCTAAATCAGTCAATGGTATAGCTTCTAGAGCTGTAGGCACTTTCCTCTGGTGACTTTGACCTTGAGCTTAAGTGAACAATGTAAAGAAAAGAGGAGAATATTCAGTGAACAAGCAAGCGAACAGATTGAGTTGTTAGCGAATACTACTTCCAGTACTTCCTAATCACAAGTAAGGAACGAAGGACCTAGCCCTTCCTACACAACTTCAGTGTTGAACAAAACCACGACTAACTACACTGAATATTCCGCATGAACAGTACGAAATTGGTATAAGCAATGTATAGCGCCATGAAGGGCAGACAATGAAGAATGACAGAATGAATGAAAAGCACCCTCACAACTATTAGAATCTAGTGATCATATGAATATTTATGGTTCAGAAGTAGTTGGAAAAAGTCAAAGAGCTAGGCATTGCAAAACTAGGCTTTATGTAGCCGACATATCAAAGTCTAAAAAGAGCTAGCTAGGTATAAGGTATAGGGGTAGGATAGCCGCCAAGTTCAATGACATCGAAGTATAGGGCTAGGGAGGGGTTGTGTGATAGGCAATGGAATAGGCATTGTGTATATGGACTTATGGATGCATTCTTTTCTTTTCATGATAGATCTTATTCTCCAATAGGAACTTTGCGAGGTAGCTTGGTCTAAGAGAGAAGGTATGCCTAACGTTTATAGCTAGCAAGATGTCAAAGATCATAAGGTAATAAATAGACCTTTGTGAATAGGCCAGAGATGGGTAAGCTGCTGCTGGGAATTCCTACCATTAGTGAAGTCTCGTTTTCTTGGCGAGAGATGGTTTGAAGCTGTAAATGCCTTTCCAGAGTAATCGTACTCTTTGATATAAAAGTAATAGGCATAAGAAAGAGTGCTGCTACTAGGGCAGCTGATCGATTCCAAAATAGCCTTAGCGAGGAGCGGGAGGATGAAGTTGCTGAAACTTGCAGTAATGCTCCAAGAGACTGGATAAACTATGAGCCAAGGACTCAATCTCCTGTCTGGCGGTAATCCTAGTGACACCGTAAGAATGATGTCAGGGTACTAGTATTCGTTGGATTCAGAAGAAGACAAGTGCGGACGTGGTCAATCAATCAAGGCTTGACTACTACTTCCTCTCTCCATCCATAGGATAGTTCGATGGGATTCCACTTTTTACTAAAGACACTATTTACGAGTTGATTCACGAGATTGATTGTAAACAGAAGTTTCCCGAATAAATCAAATAGGTGGTGTTCAGATATATAGAAGAATTAGTTCCTTTTGGTTCTTAGCCATTCTTTCCTTCCAGCCGACTACATTGCTCAACCAACGAAAAGGCACATGAGGGCGGATTCCACATTAGTAGGCGTGGGCTACACTGCGATTTATTTTGGTACATAAGTAAGGACATCGCCGTACAAGTGAAAGGTTTCTGGTTAGGGTTCTTTATTTGCCAGATTTCGCTTTCATTTGGTAAGCAGAATCCCAACATGAATGCCGTGTAGTAAATGGGGGCTCTGAATAAGAAGTTCGAGTCGAAGCAGACTAGCAGATAGTGGGGCGATTGGTAGTTCGCGCAGTGACCTCGTTCTGGATGTGCCTCGTACCATTTCTTTCTTCTTAACGAAACTCTGTCTATCTACTAATTCACTTCTTCCTACGCAAAGCCTACTAAATAAAACTCTTCGCAAACTCATTACGGAGGTTACCATTAAACTCAAAGGAAACTAATTACATGGATAATAAAAAGAAAGAATCACTAATGCCAGCCGAAATACCCAATGACTATCGAGTACCAGACAAAAGCGAAATATATAGCCTTTATAGCGTGTAATTTCTGCCTTGCATTTCATTATATACGAGTTTATTTCTATCGAGAAAGGAACCAATTAAATAGAGTCAACAAAATAGTGACGAGTTGGCTAGCTTGTTCATTCATTCTTATATCTCCGAAGCTCCGCCTCCGCTTCCACTGGCATCATAAGTGTACTAAGGAAGTCTTCAATTGGTACCAATAAAACATGGTTTGGAACAGGTGGTCCTTTTGTAAGTGCACGGGAGTCTCCTTCTCAAATACTAAAAATGAGATGTGACTCAACATCCGGACTTGACAAGCAGAACCCGCAACGGCTCTCCACACGCTTTCGATCACTACAAATGGGGAGCGAGAACGAATCGCGATTGAATTTTTCCATTAGAGCTCTTCATACATTTCCCTTTTTTGAAACCATACTCTACCGCTTGATTCATCTGATAATAGAAATGGGTCAATACAGAAACGAACTCCAATTGAAAATCGGGTATAGGTCTGGGCAATCCGCATAGCAGGTGTGGATGTTTCAATACGTATTTCAAGGTATCCCCCCCAGGGTAAGCATAAGTCTGAAAGCCACATAGCGAGTAGCCAAGAGCGTCCTTTGATTCTAGATCAGGTTTGTGTTTTGCCAGTCCCGGCCCCAGATGATGAGGTTGATTGGGTGTATTTCCTTTCAATACATGGATGAGATGCAACTCAACACAGCCACGATCTGAGACGACTCATTGAGGTAAAATTCATTGTTCCAGCTCCTTATTTCAACACCATTGATGCGAGTTATTTCACCATAGTGATCTCTCAATATCTGACATAAATAAGAAATGAGTACAAGAGTGCACCACTTTAAGGAATGTTAAGACTAGTCTCATCGTATCACCGGTACCAAAGCCATACATACCAGTTTGGAAGTAACTCAATGTATTTTTTGGGCGTCTCGCTTGGAATCTTGGGTTTATGGCTAAAATTTCCACTGCTGACATTCTCAAAGGCATTCTACTGGTCTGTCCCGGTATAGCATCTGGTAATGGTAGGCTCCTTGTGGTACTGGTATGCACATCCTGTAACTCTACTGGTACGGAACCGGAATCTTCTATTCTCTTAAACAGATAGAATGCTTGTATGTATTCTAGTTGCGAAACGAAATATTCCCTCTTATTAAATAATACATTAGTTTGAGTCAATTGAGTATGATAGTACACTAGAAGCTGAATGAAGTACACAAACCCGTGGTCCATCAGAGCATTTATGAGATGCAAATTCCTTTTGATTGCCACCTTCCAATCGAGACAAGCCTAAATCTGACTATATGTTGTAATATTCACCAAATAAACACCAAAGAAGATAGTGCTCCTATCTATGTTTCTTTTACTAGATTTCGCCACTTAGAATTCAACAGAAGTATTTATTTCCTCTATTCTATTAGGTGGTGAGTCATCATCTCCACCCCTTGCCCAAGGAAGAAGTGCCTCTTTCTACGAAGAATCCTCAGATAAAGGGAAACCCATGATAACGGTGGAGTCAGGAGGAGCCTTCCCTATTTCACCTTAGACTTTTATACCCACTACATGGAAGTATGAATGACTTGGATCACCACACAGTAAGCTATCTTTCGTGGATTCCTCGAATAAAACGGATAGCTCCAAAAAAACTCCATACTTGGTAGGACCAATCCAATGAACCTGGAAAAGACCAAGTCCAGCTTACTCCAAAAAATCTCTCTCGGACTCGGGGGCAGACGGGTAAGAAAAGAAGGAAGAGATTTCACCTAAGTTGTCTTTTCTGTCTACATTTAGACTAGGATCTTAGGACTAATCAGGTTACCGGCGTAGCGGGTATTCAAACCACTATTGCTCCGCACATTGGGGCGACGCCGTATCAATCCATACTTTAATGATGCAGCCAAAACAAACACACTATATATGAGATTTTTTATATAACATCAACCAAGGTAAGGTACGAATGAAAAGCACAAATGAAATGAAAAAAACAAATAGCCGTAGAAGTTTTAATACCATACTTTTAGTTCTACTTCGCTATTTCGCCGGGCATCCCGGCTTGACATGAGACTCTTGACTTTAAACCCAACTCCCAACCATCACAACAGGAAGTATTTCAAGCAATGAGATGTACTTCTCCATCTGGTTGACTAACATTCTATGGAATGATTTACTTCAAAATACCAAAAAGTATAAGATCGTTCCTTATGAATTCTACCAGAAAAAAGAGAAAGGTGCCTTCTTGTGGAAACCGAGCTAGCTTCCTATTTCAATAGTGCCCCTCCCCTGGCCTTCGTGTTGAATACAAGAGCAGCACTTTTTGCTTCGATATGATCGTTGGAAGACCTAGGCTACGGCTTGGACGGATAGGTAGGTACTCTATTTAGCTAAAAACCTGCATTCTTTCGGTACCAGAGACTGCAAATGGGCATCTCTAATCAGCACCTATGAAGCTTCAGCTGCAATTGCCATTTGTTGCCGCGCTCCCTGAGCTAGCATGCGCTATATCTGGTAAGTGAAATCATTTGTTGCGGCGGGTGAAATCGTTTCTTTGTTATCAATCATATTCAAAGGGGTAGTCTGACTCGATGCATTTTATTTCTGAAAATCTTTCTTTCGTAGAGAAAGCTTGGGAGGAGCAAGCCCAGATGGTGGGGAAAGTAAATCCTAATCCAATCGCTGGGTGAATAACGAGGGGGACCGGTTGGATCAAACTGCGACCTGGTAAATGCCCAGCTTACGTTTCATATACAATTCTGATATCCATCACTCCAGCACACCGCTTGCCTATTTCGCGACTAAGCAGCCCGGTGTGCATAAGCAAAACCAGAACGTCTAAAAGCATTCTAGTTGGAAGAGAGGAGGTAGGGGTTGTTGTCCTTACAAATGAAATTAGAAGGGGGAACCTTTTATATTCTAAGACATTCTGTATTCCATTACCTATTCTCTATGTCCGGTAAGGCGCATTCAAAGCTTACATTTAATAGGCTTTTCGGCTACTAGAAAGATAATTAGTTCTTGAGAAGTCGCAAGGAACCCACACATTTGGAAATGTACGAGATCAATCTTAATTTGAAGCTTAGTCAGATATAAATGCTATAGTAGAGGTCAACTAGGTCAAAATAGAACTTGCATGTCTACCCAAACTTTGATTTACGTGAACGGGGTATTGCTGTAAACTGGGACCCACGTAACCCATTTCCTGGGGTATTGCCCCACCAAGCATCTTAGGTATGTCTCAAGACACTGATTCACTCTCTCAGTTTGTCCATCTGTTTGTGGATGATATGCTGTGCTATAGTGCAATTTTACCCCTATTTTAGTTGGCACAGGAGAAGAAATCGATAACGCAAATTCTGCATTAGTTTACTGTGGCTTGACTTCCCACGAGTGAGATAGTGTTGTTGCTTGCGCAAGGAAGTGTGCAACACTTATAGAAGACAAGGATCCAGTCGATCTGGGCGGGCGCATCCAAGTCCTTGCTTTGTGTTCCGTTGATTGATCTCTATTCCTGTAGTTTAGCTGTCGTTTATAAATATGTTCGGTAGTGAAATTTCTGTATTAGGGAAAGGCCTTGCCAAGTGGTGGTATAAGCTTCATTGCGGATGAAAAGAAGTCCAGGAGCTACAAAAGGTGCTCAAGAAATCCTCAAGCAAGCTCTTTGTTTATTTGATCTTCCCCTAGTTGTAAGACGGGACGTGAAGTAAACCAAGTACATGTGTGTTCATAGTGTCCCCGACACCTTCCTCCTAGCTGAGTGTGTACGCTGAAGAAGGCTGGAGTGTGGGGCGAGTGCGTGGTAGATTGCAAAAAGATTTCTCGCATTTATTCTTGCACTTCCAAATGAGTAAGAAGCATCTCTCTTTGCATCTTTAATAAAGTGCCAGATTTGGTTAATATGATGATAAAGGATGGTGAGCAATCGGCAAAGGAGTTTATTCTATGTTGTGGTGATATACCACCTTCAGCACGCGTGATAGTGAATAGCTTGGATACCGATTGCTTGGAAAGTCTTAGTATACATTTGCACTGCTTCAAAATTCAATACGGGAGTCAACGGTTGTTCGAGCATCTACCTTGATTGAGTTTCTAAGTCACTTTAGAAAATGGAATTACGAAGTCTATGACCGGGTTATAGAAAAAGCGGTACATGCTAGCAAGCGAGCAAACGAAGAGAATGTTGGTACAGAAGAAAGCAAAAGGACTCGGAAAAGAAAGTACCCCTAAATCCGCACCTACTTGATTTAGTTTATCTTTTTTACCTTTTTTACCTATTTACTCGGCAGAGGACAAATCTGTATCAATACGATAACTATCGGGATGACTACGAAGAGGGTGGGCTTTCCACAAGGGACTTCCCTCTCACCGCTTCTAATGAACTGCTTTCTGCATCAACTGGACACGAAGTTTCAAGAAGGGATGTACACCGCAGGTAAAAATAAAAGATTATTCTACTATTACGGTATGCTGACGACAGTAATAAAGTCTGTCTTCCCCAAAGTCCAGTTCCTTTGTTTTAATAATGCTGCGAACGTTGACATAGATGATGGCCGGGCTGGGAACTCTTTCTTCTCGCTCCTCGCCGGGCTGTAAGATAGGGGGAGGGAATGACCTCTAAATCTCCTTTGATCCCAGACCTCAACTCTTTGGTAGGCTACTCTTCTACCATTTTATTCTAGTTGCACAATTATCGCATAAACAGGTAACCAAATAAGCTAGTAGAGAAGTTAATCAAACTCCACTCTTAATTCGATTAGCAAAATATTACATACATGCATTGCATTTCTTGCTTTGAAACTAAACCCTACTTATCTAAACTAAACTACACACTTCTAACTAAACGCACTATTTGATTTTTTCATAGCTGTAAATAGGCTTTTTCGCTAGCAACTTTCTAACTAGTTGATTCTGTCTTGGCTATCAAGCTTGCTTCGGCCACTTTACTTTAGTAACGTCAAAGGACATAATGATTTTGATGCTTCTTTCAATGAAACGTATGCAGCGCTCAGAAGTCAGGTATTTAGAGTCAACGTTTAGGCAAAGAAGAACTGGATTGAGCGTATATGCAGTTATTTATTCTTTTCTTTGAATCTGCACTTCAGTGAAATAATTCTTAGGAGAGGTAGGGCCTGTTTGAACCTTTTGGTGCATAGTGCAGACTTGCAATATCTTCACGTGGATGGGCCTTGAATTGCTTAGTTTATTTGATAGGAACGAATAATGTGCAGTTATCACTGACACTGCTATACGAACTATTAGTTTCGTCTCCTCTCCTCTGCTTTCCTTTACAACCATATGAGGGCGCAGCTCCTTTCTTTTCTTTCATTTCTATAGGCAAATTCAGGAAAAGACATCCCCGCGGGCAAAACAAAAACCAATTGGACACCGCTTTCGGCATCTGACGCATTCTGAAATTTCAGGAAAAGTTCATAGCTTGGAAGGTGCTACGAGAAATTGACTGCTTCCCCCTCTTGAAATGTATAGTCAGAATTGCGATGGGTTCTTTATTTGCTTCCTCTCTGCTTCTTCACTGGATTTCATGGCTGCTAATATCAATTTATATATATATGCGGTAGGTTCTTGTATTCGTACGTACAGCTTTTAGTCAAACTCCCTCTAAAGGATTCACTTGCGGTTTCAATCTTGCTTGAACCCTTTTGCCCAGCTAAGCTCTTCGGGTTTCTGTGCCAGGCTGGCACGCCCTAATTAGCCTATGGGAGGAAGTATACTTTCTCTTTATGATATAGCATATTATAGCAATTTCTAATATAAGCTCTGTCGAACTGCATTCAGACTTTGAAAAAGGCGAGGCTAGTTGCAAAACAGTACAGTGAAGAGGAAGACTTTCTCTTCTTTCTTTTCTATTATGTATGATATTTCTTGTTAGTCTTACTGATGTGTAAGCTTGCGCCCTCCTCCTATTGCTATTGATTCCAATTTCCTTCCATTATAATTACCAGTTCTTCCTCCAACAGTCCACCCGCTTTCAGTATTGATGAAGAACGCAGGTACCCTATTATAAGAAGCAGAAGTACAAGCCAACGCCGAGAAGATAGGAATAAGTAAGAAGTCGTACAAGCATAGCATGAAGCAGGTGTGAAGCATGAAGCAAGGACGCTGGTAACCCTTGTTTAGCAGATAGGATTATAGAGAGTCTCGCCGGCGAACTGACCTGTGCCAAGCCTGAGCCTAGAACTTATCCTGCCCTACTGACTTCACTCTAACAAAAAGATCGATTGGAACTCCACTTTGATCTTTGCTAGCAAGTAACTTCGATTGAAGCATAGCATGTTGTGTTAAGCTTTGCTAATTTCGAATATTTATATCACCTCGGTACAATTAATAAGTAAGATTGAATCACTGAAGACTGAAATCAGCAGAAGTCAGATTGATATTTGGCTTAGCCTGGATACTAACAACGACTATTCCCGACTGAAACTCGACTTCAGTAGAACAATTCCTCCCTGAACTCTTGAAATTGCCGCAACTGGACTTAACTAAAACCCGGAGTTCGAGTTTGTATCTTCATTCGAGATGAACAGCAATAGGAGTGATAGGCGAGGTCAATTTCTTCTTTGGCCGGGCATGAGGCAATGATCGCTTGTTGATCTGCCGCCATTAAGGTGTTGTGTTTTCTAGATTAGTAATGCTCCTCCTCTGACGCCTAAAATCCCTACACTTGAATTGATTCTGAAGCGAAACAGGCATACAAATATGTGCTTAAAGTCTGTTTAGATTCTCATAGATAGTTTGTGCGGGTCAGGCTTGATGAAAGACATGTGCCAGCCAAACAACCAGTATACCATGTACTCGTATGAAACTTATGCATCAGTAAGCAAAAAGGACAAAGGGGACCATGAAAACAGAAATTTCTATTTCATTTAATAATAAGAAACTACTCAATAGAGAAACACAATACAGCTTCAGTAGGGCCAAAAAAGAGCTAACTAGTCAAATGAAACCAGTACTAATGGAATCTTTCGTTGTGTATCTTAAAAGGCTTCGGGCAGGCCAGCGACTTTTGAGGATCTGTGCATTCGGTGAAAATGTCGTCGTGTGAACAATGCGTATGTAAGCCCTGCTTTCCCAGCGGACGGAGGGTTGATAATGCTACACAAGATGTAGCTTTGCGGGGGAGATGCGCCTGAGAAAGAAAACCATACCCCACTTCCATTTGCTTTCTGATGAGAAATCGGAAAAAGTCAGTTTTTGGAGTGCCCTACAGAGCTCAAATTCCAATTAACCGTTTGACCGGGGAAATGACGTTAAGCAATTCCATCAAACGGAACGTACCAGTTACTACAGCATGTGTAGAACCTGTGAAATGAAAACATCTTGATTTATCCTATCAAGTAGAAAAAGTAGCTTTCTTGCCTTCGCACAGGTCTTCTACGGAGAGATTGTCTGCAACGAGCCTAACTCAGGCTAAAGCGGCCGTCCGGCAAGTAGCCAGCCAGTTCATTTGTTGTTGCCCGCCCGGCCCACATAAACGCCAAGTGACTTTCCAAGCACAACTACTTTATCTTTTCCGCTCTTCCGAAACTGACAACGACTTCTGTCCTAGTTTTTTCACAGCTTTTCCTTCTCTAACCCGCTCTTCCTCCGCGGGGACAGCTTTGAAGTCAAAGGCTTCGAAGACAGGGGGAATTGGAACTCCAAGAAAAGCGGGATTGGCACTTCCATTACTATCATACCTAGGGCAAGAGTGAGACTTTGAAGACAGGAAAGAAGGTAAATCCCTGCTCTACTTTGAACATTCACCAACTTCAACTTTCTTCGCTGAGAATTTTCTAGGCAATTGAGAGCATCTCTATCAGTAAATGTGCACATCCCATAACCACCAGCTTTATTTATCGCCATAGTTCTATTTTAATTAAAAGGAATACCAGCATCATCATTTTGTTCTAACTCCATCTTCCAACGAGCAGAAATTTCTCGAGAGGTAGTCATAAGAGAAGAAGTATCTGGACAAAGCTGATGGTTATGCTCTAACTGAACAGAAGTAATTTTCCACACCCCCACATTATCATCATCCCAAATGGAAATTCTATCTTTACAATGGGTTATCACTAGTTTTCTTTTTCTTTTAGGTAATGGCGGTTGATCAGGTTTTCTCTCTAAAGGTGGTCGAGCTTTGTGACATGCAAGAACATATCGACAACATATCCCTTGCTTCTTGTAACTACTTCGTTTAGAGACTCCAAAACCAACTCTACGACCATAATCCTCATAAAAAACAAAAGCCTCATCAACGGAATCCAATTTCATACCAACTTGGGGAATAATACACTCGAAGGACATGTTAACACCTGCCTAATTACCTCCACCTTGAACATCAAATTTATTGAGACCTCAATTCAAAATAGATTTTACTAAAACCAATTGCTCAGAAACCCATTAATCACTAGTAATGAATAACAGAATCACTTATTCTAACAGAAATCCTCATTTGTAAGAAACATGATAATCCTTATTTGAGACAGACATACATAACCACTTGCTGAAAGTAGCATAAACACTTTATAGAACATACATAATCACTAGGTAGCAACCTACATATTGAGCTTTGCATAAAACAGAACTATTAATTACGCAAGATAGAAGAAAAATCTAAATTGACTAAATCACTTGAAATTTGAACATAGAAAATTATTCATACAATATTCTATTATTATGAGTACAATGAGACTGCCCAGTATCAAGTAGTTTGGCCAATAAGGAAAGGGATATAGGCGTAGGTGAGAAAGAAACTACACTATGTATGATACTCTGAATTCAAAAAAGGGCATAGATAGAGGACTGACTGATGTGCCACCAGGATAGTAAGAATTTCTCGTACTGGCCCAGCGTTGAGTACAAAGTAAGTAGCAATGGAAATATAAAGTAAGATAGCGAGGCCGGCCGATCAAACAAATGTTAAGCCCAGGAGCTGAGGTGAATAGCGCCGCTTCTAATCATGGGTCCTTCTTAAGCCATACCATAAGATCCGCTCCCCCCAGAAACCCCAGTTCTGGATAGAAGCTTTCCCCCTTTGCTAGTTGCGGCATGCCCGGGGATGTGAGGGTACTTCATCTAAAAGTCAGATATGGCCGAAATATATAATAATATATAATAGTAAGATACGGGAGAAATGACCAGTTGAAGCACTGAATAAGGGGCATGAAGCAATCTAAACCTTCTATAAAAGAAAGAATGGAGGACTCTCAATTGGAATTCGGAATAGTAGTCATGATTCGAGTTGTCAGCGGTGAAAGTAGACAACTTGAGTAGGTCGAGGGAGCGGGGGGTAGGTATTCAGGAAACTACTAATCTTCGTCCTTCGGCCCTTTTGGGTTCAATGGACTCGGTCTCGTCTACTTATTTTATCCAAGAATTGAGGTATATAGGGTGGATTCCTTTTCAGGTAAACACACGAGGAAGTGCGGGTGTCCCGAGGAGTTCAAAAGGGGATTTCTTTATATGGGTAACACAAACTACTTTATTTTGCGCCTTCTATCATCTTTACCGCAACTTGAGTAACTTGTTTTATTGGGAAAAACGGAAATGCCTGAATCCAACTTTCACATGTGTTCAAGTTCCAACGAACACACCTCTATTAGTCATGGTCGTCCCTTCCCTAACGGAATCGGCTGCCTTAACACTCCTGCACGTGTTCAAGTGAAGACCCTGCTTGAATAGCGGAATCCCCTGGTTTAATACCAACTTGAACCTACTCTCCTCAACTATCACGCGGCTCCCCGCCTCTTATAAAATAACGAGGTTAGTTGCCCAGCCATCCCTTTGAAGTTGATAGCTCGCTAACCTAACCGGCTTTAATCCCTTGCTTAAACTCTAACCGGCTATGCTCCTAACTGGCAATGAACAAGTCGTTAATACGTATATAAGGATGACCTCTTTTTGAGTAAAGTAACCAATTTTCTGGTAATAGATCTTGCCGGGATAATCGTACTTATCTGCTTCGCCGGTTTACCCGCCCGAGGATGAAAAGAATTCGACCACCGACTTGTCTGAATCGTAAGGAAAACGTTCGTTCGGAGAGTAAGTTACGATGGGAATGGAAGAGATTTCAGAATTATTTTTCTATGGCCAAACGCACATATTATCGCTTTCCTAGCTATTAGTAACGCATCTAAGAGGTAATTTTAGCACGCTCTTGGGTTGAAGCACTTGGCTTTCGGTATCGGGCTACTAGCTGTAAGGCTCTGGGTTTTTTACCACCATAATCCTATCGAACTTCAAACGTGTGTCGCCAGTATTATCGTATATGGCTATTTTATTTATCTATGTGAAAGCCATGCATATAGAATTATTAGTGTTAATAGAGCCAGCCCTTGTCTATGCTTTGGACTATTATATAAAACTAGCTTGAAAGGAGGACAACCTTCGCTTTTTGCTTGATGTTCAATTGTTAGGATTTCAGGAAGGAAGCTATGTTCATGGAATAAAAGAAATAACTCTGGTATTCCGACCTTCTAAAGAAAGAAGTCAGCCACTACTGAGACTTGAGGAAATGCACCCAGGCGCGTAGCGACAGAGAAAGCCCAGGAGTTCATTGCGCGATTCAGACTCTTGGCGATGCAATGTTCGGAGCCTATTCCCATAAAAAAACAAGTCTCTATTGGCCTAAAAGGATTGCTTTATGAATTTCTAATTCCTCTTGCTCCTGTTGGGATAACGACATTTGCACAGTTAATAGAACGAGCTTAAGAATTGATGGATATTATTAAGGAGACAGAGGTGAAAGCTATCTCATTCCCAAGAATGGCTCAAACGTTAGACGTTTCAAAAAGTTTGTCCCCCAGTCGATGAAGAATAAGGGCAAAGAACATAAAGAGCAAAAGAAGTCAAATTGAAATCTCGTTCACACTGAAATTTTGTTTGAAGTTCTTATGTCCTTTGGAGCTCTCGAGTTGCCTGACTCCGATTCAAAACCTTTGACAGGTGCTGAAAACAATTACCGCTACTGTCAGTGTCACAGGAGGATGCCCGTCACAGAAGGATGGATCACGGCACAGGCTATTGTGGAACACTGCTTGATATTATTCAATATTAGATTGCTAATTAAGAATTCGACTAGTCTAATTAAGGGTAGAAAAAAAGATCCATTGCCGAATCAGAAAGAATACAGCCCAGAGACAGGCAAAGCGGTCCAATTGAATGAAGCATAGTGCATCTTTCATTAAGTGAGATTCCTATTCCTTCTATTACGGCTAGTTCCTTGAGAAAAGGGAATGAGATCCACCTTCCAGATCGAATCTTTAGTTCGAACTCAAGTCGCATTCAACATATGGTGCCCTCTAGAAAGCTTGAAGAGTTGCCTGCCTGGCTCTACCCAAAAGAAGCATTCCACTTTCATTCCAATCCATTAGTCTTTATTGCGGATTATTATCCAGAAGTGCATTTTCGTGTGCCCGCTGCACTATTTAATGCTGAATCTGTTTGTTGGGAACTAACGAGCTGCAGGAGGGTAATATCACTCGCTGGGCTGTATAACCTAAATAATCTTCTCAAGCGCCTGCTCATATCATATTTGACAGAATTATGCGATTGGAAGCAAAGAAATAAGCTTATTATTGCTTTACTCTTCTTTTCACTATTTCATTCTCTTGCGAGCTGCCACAATAGCACTAAAGCAACCTTGAGGAACGAATAAGTTACCTATTATGAGAGAAAGAGGGTTGAGAACAATTTGGTATGATCACCCAAGTATCTAAGAGATCAGTATGTTGCTATAGGTCTTGGGCAAAGTCGCTATAAGTACCAGAAGCAACCTGTACCAAGAAAGAAAGATTTTTTCTTTAATTAGAAGTAAGGCAATTTTCATGCATAAAGCATATAAGTTATACCAAACAAAGGTTATAAGAAAATAGAAATAGAGAGTGTTCAAAAGGTTAATGATCCCGCTGCTAATTAGCATCTTGCTTTTTCTTACTTACGTGAGCTCTAGCTCAGCAATATAGTAAGACACTGAAAACAGGAAGAAGCGTTGGGACTTAAACTGGCACTCAAACTTTGGGGTATTCTATTAGGCTTGGCGGCAGGGAAGCCCCACTCGATTAAATGGAAACCGTGCAGGCCTCAACGTTCTGTTTAGTTAAAATGAAATATTCTAGGCCAGGTGCGTAAGGGAAGTCGGAAGCTGTGATGTATAATAATTCTTTCTTATTAACCAAGGAAAGAAAGTAAGGAGTACTAGTGTTGAGTCTTTTCGTTCTACACAGACGAGTAACTACTTTGAATTAATAGTTACTCGCTGGGATAAAAAACAAGGATCACATCCCCCTATTGCTTTCGTTTTCCAAAAAGATTTTCCGTTCTGCTTTCACCACCTAACCCAACGAGACCTGGCATGTGACTATCAAAGCCCGAGATGATTTGACCTTAATCAACCCGACCTGACCCAACGCTCCGCGCCTTATGTGACATGGTCTTACATGAAATGCTGGTTCTAAAGAGGACTTTGGTCCTGGTTGTATTTGTGTAGGCAAGTGGCAAACTGATTGTTTTGGACCAACTTATCAAAAAGTATGACTTGTGGGACTGTTCTGCTCTTTGCTCAAATGACTCACACTTTCGATATTCTTCAGGTTGTTAGTACTTGATCTATTCTTAGACTTTTTATGACAAGGCTTTCCATACAGCTTGAAAGTCCCTAACTGGACCCGAGATATATATATTGCTCCGAGGTTTGCAACTTCGTATTTCTGGACTGTGTTGGTTGGTCCAGTATTGGTATGTACTGGGACAATTTTGATCTTTACGCACGCGCCTCCGGTTTTCTCCCAACCCAATCTTTTGTTTTAGTTATTATGAAACGCTCCGCGCCTCTTTCTTCGTCGAGCTCCTATACATACTAGAAGCAAGCAAGTGTAAGCAACCCCTTAGGGATGTGGCCCGGCAAGCAGCCACTTATTGGGGAGTTACTCTATTTGGTAGTGACTATACATACATACAAGTTGAACTGTAGCCCCGTAGGTAGGCCCTATTAGGAAGGTTGCGTACGTAAGCACTATAAAGTAAAACTCACTAATAAGCAAGCTCTACTTCCCCTTGCTTGGATGGAGTAGCTCTACTCCCCCTTGCTACGAGTATAAGCCCCAAATAAAGTCGGCAATTCAACGTTAGGCAATGAAAGTACCGTTAGGCAGAGCTATTCAACTATTCTGTCTTTTGCCCTGAGGGCGGACTAATAGGTAAAAGAGTTCTCTTACTTCACTGCGACTCCTCAAATGAAGAATATGAGTATACCTAATGAGGTTTTGGTAAACCGGATCAATTAAATCATAATAAGACGTCGAAGAGTATCTGGGCATATCCACTGCATGAATTGCGGTGGTTATTAAATGGCTCATTTTTCGATGGAACATGAAATCCTGAATCACCACGAAGTATACAAAACAAGACAAGACGGCAGGCAATATATGCAGGCAGGTTCATGAAGAACGCAAAGGTCGCTCTTTTGGTCTTCATCCGGTCCCCCCCTATTGGTTGTGGGCACAGTAATCCTAATGTTTTTTCTTTTTTGAAGTTTACGATCATATAATCAAACATATATCGATTTTTTTTCCATCTAGTCCTGCGTCGTTATCAACAAGTAACTCCTATATTTCAGTGGCTTATTCAAGTAGGAAGTAAACCATCCTACCTCGTTTACTAACGTCATAAGATTCTCGATTGATGGGAATCTTTCATTCCAGAATGAGTAGAAAATCTCTGCTATCTTATAGCTTGATTTATGTGAAATAATGTGCGACAAAGCAAAAGGTTTTAGCTCAAATGTATGCACTTCAGAAGATAAGGTCAAATAGTTGGGTACGCTTGTTCTGGGGCAGGGTCTTACTACTATATATAGGGTTCATGAAATACTTTAATTACCATATTAAGGTGTAACTGATATCAAGGTGTAATTCTGTAGTATTGTTCGGCATAGCTTCGATATAGACAAAGGGGTACGAGTTAGTTGACTTCATGGTCCTTTGGAGGTAAAGTATAACTCCTCTTTTGGTATGATCCATTTGTACGGTAACTAGTAAGGTATATGATTTTCCACACATTTCATTGAGACGTGGCGAGATGGGTTGCTATGTTTTCGGTCAAATTTCTACCTTTCCTCAAATCTCCTACACGCCTATCAAAGGAAAGAGGATAATAGCACTTTTCCCTTTTCATAAATAATCCACCGTTTAACGTGGACGGATTGTTTTCTCGTGTCAATGAGTCAGTTGCGGTCAATAATGAAGTAGAAGATGGTTAAGATGACCAAGATTCTGACCAGTATGAAAAAAAAACATAACGTGTAGATATAGAGTTGATGACAATGATGATGATGGCAATTTACTTAATGTTAGCTAATTGACTGCAACTTATTGGTATCCAGATTCTAGTTTCATTTCGAGTCCACACTACAATCAACCTTTCTTTTCAAATTAACACCTCCTTCCTAAACTAAAGAGAATTAGGAGCGAGCATATAACCACCGAAACCAAATAAAAAGAAGAAGAATGATCGAAGAAAAAAGATGCAGCAAGAATAGGAACACGTTAGCGCACCGGCTTTAGGTGCTTGTTCTCCGACCGGTTGCTTTCGTTTACGGTGCTTTGCTTGTTCGAATCAAAACAGAAAATCAATAAGGAGGCTTAGTCAAGTTGCGAAGTCCATAGATAGTAAGATCCTCGATTTCGATCCAGTGAGTAACTACTAATGTTACGAACGAAAAGGCCCACCAATCCCTAAACACTTCCGCAAGGGCTTTCGTTAGTCTCTATCGGTCGTATGGTCCCGCGGAGTTTATGCTTCGAAAGAAAGAGAGAGGAAAACACTTAGCAGTAGGCACTTACTTCTATTCTAGTAAGAGTTACGTTAAGCTCAGTCTGGGCAGCTGTAGTTTTGACAAACCATTGACCCCTATTCTACGTATACCATCTCCAAGCCTCTACTCCGCTCACGCCTCGAATCAATGAAAGATGCCCGTCCTTGCTAGGCCAGTTAGAACGATGAGATAGAAAAGAAAGATAATGGCAAAAGCTATCAGAAGCAAGCACTAGTCATAATACAAACAGATAAGAATGCGCGTATCACTTTTGTAGAGCAATAAAATCCAGTGATGCATTATATAAGAAGGAAGACCTTAACCACTACTCTTTCGCCCACTTGTTTGCCTCCCTTCCCTGAGGCTTAATGCTCAATGATAAAATGCAGTACTAGTGCCGTATTCCGGTGAGCAGCTACACCCATATGCCTGACCCCTTTTTCCAACTCCTTTTCTTCTAATTGACCCGTATTTCTCCCTCATATAGAGGTAAGTGAAAGTAAGTAAAGAAGCGAAAAGCAATCTCTACCAACAAACAACATCAGATGGAAATGAAACTTTCTTGTGTGAAACTTCCACCACTGCCGAGTGTTGCATCGGAATCTTCTGTGCCGATCTTTCTATATTCCCACCTTGAGCTGCTGCCTGCCTGCCGGAAAGGGAGTTTAGCTAGTTGGGCTATATATATATAAACTTTACTATGGACTCGCTGATACCGTATCCTATGCAACAACACGTTTATCTTCTACCGTAAGCTATGGTTTGGAATTGGAATTCTTCACAACCCAATGACCTGTTGAGCTTTGATTGGAATTCCATATATTATTAGGTTTCTTTCCTAGTTCCTAATCGGAATCAACCATCATAGGCAAGGACAATTATGGGAAAGCACTAATGCCACTTGATTATTGATTGAATGGATTTCGAAATATGAAATATGATGGAGAGAAACACAACCAGAAAATTTCATAGAAAGTTCGGAACACTGAACTAATTAAGACACAAGGAAAGCTACTACCATACCACACAGTCAATATGGTCCTGAGTAGGTAGTGGCCCCGTGCTTCGCTTTCTCTGTAAGCGGGTTGATCCAGAGAGGAATTTAGGCCGTGGCTTAGCCTATGAAAGATGTGGACAATGCTATGAAGATGAGATAGCAGAGGGAGGGGCATAATGCTCTTTAGCCGTCTTCTTCTGCTTTAATAAATGCTTTAATTAACTAGTCGAGTAGCTTCCTTCCGTGTCCAACCAACCTAAGGAATAATTTGAGAAAAAATTACTTCTAAGAAAAATAACGTAGAAAAATCTGATAGAGGACAGTCCCTTATAGATCCTATCTTCTACTGGCTACCAAGAGATAAAATTGCTATTTTAGATTATGAGATTGATACAGCCGGAGGTTACTTTTCTAATAAAAAGAAGCTACTGAACTTACTGCTCCTCTTTTCTTTAACAAAAAATCCGTAAGATAGGGGGTTTCCTACATATGTTTCCCCTTTCTCGAGATGGGGCGTGGCATTAGTGAGTACGTTTTGGAGATACTTCGCGGTGTCGGGTTTCTTTTTTTTAGCAGGGATGCATAGAGGGCGTTAGCGAGATGGGAGTAGTTAAATAGGGGGGAGATGTATATACTTTCTGTACTGGGAGGTTTTCATGTTAATGGAAACAGGTGGCTATTTAAGCCACTCATAAAAAACAAAGAGATCTCCTGAGAACGTGGTCAAACGTGGGTTTAACCAATCTAATTCAATAGTCCTGGGTTCTTTTCAGCTTTTATTAGAAATCCAAGAGCTTCAGTCCCATGCACGGGAATATCTCATCGATGCAGATTATTCTTCCTATTCTTTGTCCTATACGGTACAACACGAAATACCTTATTCCAGATGAAACCTCCTATCTATACCCGCATACACATACTTGACTGTGTACACATCTCGGCTCCAGTGCTTCTTCCTTCTCCGTATGCATACTCACTTTTCTACTGGTCTAGTCTCTGATTTCTATTAGTTACGCATAACTAGCTAGCGCCCTTGAACAATAAAGCTTTTCGTCTTTCTCCTTGTATTGTAGCATTCCGCTTGAGATTCACTGCCATACCTCGACACACGAGGGAATTAAATGCAAGGATAACCGGATGGGAAGGCAGAAAGAAGACATATAGAAATATCAAAGATATAGAAGATAAGGCAACTCGTAGTATCTACCTATGACTTTGTCTGGGTCTGACAATTCCATTCACTCGGCTTCGGGTTCTCCGTACCTGGGCAGCCATCCATAGATTTGATTCAATTCCAATATGCGCCTGCACTCTCACCATTTGATCAAAAACTGATACAAAAGTCGGAGAAAATTACACTATTTACGAGTTAATGTGAATCCACTAAACCCTCCCTTGAATCGCTTCTAGCTACTGGAATCGTATTTACTGAGGTTCACCTAGAAAAGAGAATAGGCGCAAATCGAGTATGTGACCTTCTTTTGCCTGCCCTACCTAGTCCGTTTCCTCTTAGCCAGCCCGGACTTAGGCGTGCTAGCGAACTTTGACTTATACACCTATCCTATTTGTCCTCCTTTTAGTGAATCACGGGTTTCCGGGCCTACTGTTACGTAGCTTGCCTGCTTCTCCTCTACATGGTGAGGAAGCCCTTCCCTATCGGTCGAGTCGCAACTTCCAAGTTTATGTAATGAAAAAAAAGCTTCTCGAGATAAACTATTTACGAAATTGAAACTTTTTCTTGTATATAAAGAAGAAAAGGCTAATCTTACTGACCCTAGCTCAATGAAATCTTATTTTGGGTGGACTACTTTTTCAACAGGAGATTTTCGGGCTCAATCCGCTCGTTGCTTGCTCGCTCGTTCTTTAGTTTTGAATTGTAAGTTCAACCCGGCGGTAAGATCCAAATAAGTAAGAGTACGTGCCTATACTACAGATCTCGCTCCTGTGCCAAGGTAATTGCCTTACGCTACTAAGCTTTCTGCTCCTTCTGCTCATTGAGTAGTTTACTTTACATCAGAGTCTCGAGTTTCAACTTTACCAATCTCTACACGTGCCCTCCCTGGCTCCTCGTTCTGCATCTTTTACTTCTTTTGCTTTAGAAGTGAAATTAGCTCGTGTAACCTTAGAACAAGAAAGGTGAAAAGCGTACTTCACTATAAAAGCTGTTGTTTATTTACTCGTTCCTGCTTCAATTGATTTACTTACTTTAACTCATCTTTAGTTTGTGGATTTACTCAAACAAGTAACGGATCTTTCTCGTTATGGTCTACTCGCATCATCCTTACACTAGGCTTGATAAAGTGGGGAATCTCGTAACCCAAAATATGCTTCATACGGAGGAGGTAATAATCAAGCTTGCCTCTCTTGTAGCTTGGTCGGCTTGCTGTTGAGCACTGTGTCCATGAGGTATGCATGTTCAATTTCTTATTCTTACTTTCTTCTCGCATTGCATGATTTTTTCGAGTGCTACATTTTCAAAAATGTTTTCGAAATTACTATAACCATAGAATCTATCTCATTCCAACTAAAGCTTGCTTGGTTTTGCAAACTTCCTCCTCGCGGACCAACTGCTCTGATTGAGCTTCGTCCTAAATTTCTAACCATCTTGACTAGAATTCAGACTTTTGTTAGAACCCGTGTAAGAAGTTTCAACTTTGCCTTGCCGTGCAACTATCAATTTGGAATAGAAGCTCATGATAAACAGATTTGCAGATTATCTACTTGTGATGTACCTGGCTTGCTTTGGCCTCTTTCTTAGCAACCAAAGAAACTAAATACCCAACGCTGACATATCTCACTACCGATCCTACTTCCCGCTCGCAATCCAGGAGAAAGGACTTTTTTTGCCTTCTTTGGACGAGGTCTGCCTTTTCTTCTACCTATAGTGTTCAAGCCGCCAGCCATTCAGATTCTTATTACTTTTATATCTCTTGATCTCTTATATCATCATCAGTCTTTCTTTTCATCAGCATCCTTAATTGACTGGAGCTTTATTTCGCCGGTCAATCTGCTTCTCTGTTTTTCAATTCGATTTACTACTCCCAGAAGAGGTATGTATGCCTTGTCTCCTCGAATAGCTTCGTACCATCCATCTTCTACATGTCCTGTCCTCGAAAAGTCAGTGTACTCAAGGGCTTTCAGGGGCGTTGTAAAAGTACAACAAATTCCACAATGTAAGTTGAGTTAGACCTGCGGCCTTGTGAATTACTCCTCTTTCCTGCTTGTTCCGTGCCAATACCCATGCTGCCGAGTGCTGAGTGCTGATGTAAATCAAACAAACATTTGGGGTTGCGGTTAAACCCATCACCCCTTCCTTCAACCAGAATCTCGAAATGGTAGTACGAGCGTAATTTCCATATTTCCCACTCGAGTCAGATGAGAATAAATAAGGAGCTTTATCGATAGGAAAAGCACCTCTTGTCGGCGGGCAGAAGACTTGATAGCTTCACTAGGCATGAAAGGAAAGTAGTCATATTAAGGGTAGGGTAAAGCACGCCAAAGAAGAGAGGAGAATTAGTCAGGCTTTTGAGAAGTTGTGGAATTGCTTACCTAGGAATAAGTAGTAGTAGGATAGAGAAGTCAGTTGGTAAGTCTGTTTATGAAGTTACCCGATTTGGAATAATCACTGAACGTTGTGAGGAATGCAGATGAGCCATGCACGCTTAACATAATATTTTCTCTCCCTAGATTCATCCTTGCTGCAAAAAGCAACCTTTCCTCGCAAGCAAAAAACCAGAAAGAAAAAGGATCTATCTATTTTTTTTATCTGTCTATCGTTACTCTCAAGTTCAATACTACAGCGAACAGATCTGAACAAAAACGGGGATTTGAATACAGTTGCTTTCTATTTATTCCTGGACTCATGGTACAGTCTTGAGGTCAAAAAAGACATATGCTGACATGAATGCCTCTCTATGAGCATACAAGTTGAATATGTTTTGAAATGGTCAATATTGACTTTTGGCCGGCAATGTATAATGTTGTTAATTCTAAACACCCTCTAGGTGCTTAGATTGTAAAGCTGTGATGCCTCCTCCTCCCTCCCTATTTGTCTATTTTTTGCATCTGCATGCATAAAGTACGAATTGGCGATAAGCTGCTACAAATTCAAGGTACTCGACGCTCCGCGCCTTCACAGTTTTCCACCAAGAAACATAAGCGACCTACCTAATCTTCGGTACGATTTTCTGGCCTATTTTAGGGGATTTGCTGGATTCTCTGATACTCCAACAACAGCTGATTTAATAGCGGCCTATTCATGGCCTTCCGCCCATCGGAGTGAAGTGACTTTGCTTTTTTGCTTTCTTAGTCTGATACTTCCTATCTCTTCCCTTCTTTCATTTTCTGGCTTCAATTTTGGAGGGGGGTATTTCTGGAATTTGGAACTCCGAACTGCTTCCTTAGGCTTTTTGTTTTGCCCTGGCTGCTTCTACCTTCAATGCACAGTGGAAAGCAGCATTAAGCTCCTTTCTTTGGTCCAAACAGTTCCACTGTATGCCTAAATTCTTCTTTAAGACCACTAATGAACCCAGCCACAAAGAATTCCTCATCTAATGTGGGTTTGACTTGCAGCAACCTACATCTAGCCTTGTCAAATCTTTTAATGTATTCATCCCCCTTACCCAACTGATGTATTCTTTGAAATTCATCCACAGGATGCTTCACACTGCTGCTCTTGAATCTGGACATCACTCCCTCCACAAGTAGCTCCCAAGGCAACTGGTGATGACCCACAGTTAGACATTTAAACCATTCATGCATTTCCTCGGAAAAATTCAGCACTGCCATCCTTGATTTGTACACTTCTGGCACATTGGACATATCAAAGTAATACTCACAGTTCATTTTCCAAGTAGGGGATCACCTCCATCATAGTGAGGAAAATCCATCCTTGGTAGTGGGAAATTAATTAACCCCCTACCCTTGCCATTACCAGATTCCCTTCTACCATCTCTTTCTCTCCTATACCACTCATATTATGATTCGTTTCTAGAAGGATCCGGCTCAATTGCTAAACCCCTTACTGATCAGCTTAAGAAGAATGCATTTGGATGGAATGAGGAGGCAAGCAAAGCCTTTACAGCACTCAAGCAAGCTATGGAAACTGTACCAGTATTGGCAATGCCGGATTTAAGCAAAACCTTCACTGTGGAGACAGATGCCAGTGAAAAAGGTATAGGAGCTGTACTGATGCAAGACAGGAGGCCCATTGCATATTTGAGCAAAAGCGTGGGAGTGAGGAATCAAGGGCTGTCAACTTATGAAAAAGCATTTTTTGCATTGTTAACAGCTGTCAGCAAATGGAGGCATTACCTGATGGGGGGAAAATTTGGGATTAAACCGGATAAAATCAATTTGAAACACTTGCTGGAGCAAAGAGTTAATCACACGATGCAGCATAAGGGGCTGTGTAAACTGATGGGCATGGATTATAGAATTTAATACGAGAAAGGAACAGAAAATCAGGTGGCTGATGCCTTATCCAGGCAGCAAGGGCATAATGGGAAAGAAGAATAAAATTCAATGAAGCTGAATGCAGTTACTGAGATAGTACCACAGTGGGTTGAAGAAGTGAAGGCTAGTTATGCCAATGATCCCTGGATTGAGTCTATTAAAGAGGAGATGATTGGTGGCAGTGACAATACCAAGCTAAGCCAACAGCAAGGACTATGGAAGTACAAGGATAGGCTGTGCATTGGTCGCAGTGGTGGCTGGAGAGATGACTATCTATAATGAAGGATGACGACACCGCTTTTTCTACAGCTACGGCAGCACTGAACATCGGTCAATTAAGAAAGAAAGAAGAATTGAAGCTAACACTATTTACTTCGACTTTTCACGTGGTCTTTCTCTAGCCGAAAGCTTAGGTACCGATACCCGATTTATTGCATCCGTTTCCGTTGCTTGCCTATCATCCGTTGAAGGAAATAGAAACATAGTTAGTCAAGGGAGTAGTGCCTTAGAAAATCAATCCCATCATGGGGGCGCAATCACAATAACTGTGCTTCAATCCCTACTTCCACCGAGCAGTAGGAACCATCCTCATTCGTGCCCAGGTTAATACGCTGTTGGGTGGGTTTCAAGTAAGCATGTCGCTCGGGAGGGCGGGCGTTCCTCATTCTCTTGGGTCTCCTGACTCAGATACGAATTAGCCAGAATCCGCCCATTTGGAATAGACTTTGTGAGGTGAATCGCCAGGTAGAAGAAAGGCTTACACTTCTCTGGGGCTTCCAAGCTTGTTGGTGGGGTAAACTCGTACGTAGGAAAAAGACCCAGTTGGGGAAATAGCCATGAATTACATTAGTATAAACTTAGCTAGTGCTTGCTGTCTTTCCAACCAATTATCAAGATTTGGCTAGAGAAAAGTCGGTGTCAGCTGGAAATGCAGTAATAAAGTGCATCTGCCTGTTCTTCTTGGAGCTTGGTCCGGTCATGTCAACTTTAGCCCTCATCTTCAAAGAGCCCACTTGCTTAATAAGAAGCATTGCGCTCTGATTCAATGTCAAGCGAAGAGCTTTAGTTCCTGTCACCAACAAAGTATAAATAGATTCAATTTAGTCAGTTAGAGGTCCTTATTTCTCAATGCTACTGGCTTTGACTTTTTCATGTTCAAATGTCTGTACCAGAACTTACCACCTCTTTCCATCCTCATAAGAACGAATCAAAATGATTATTAGGTTACCAAGTTCGAGCACATGAAGACATAGATATCAGGATATTCCCCTCCCATATTGAATATTTCTTCCAAACAACTACACCTGAAACCCTTTTGGGTTCGTTTTATATGATTTGATGCCAACTGCTTTCCTATCTCCTTTAAAGCAACTACTGGATGCCAACCTTTTCAATTTGATTCTGTCAGAAGCCCATCTTTCTTGAGTGAGGGGGCCCTCTTTAGAAGAAAGTTGAGAGGTGGAGATTAACCTGACGCAGCGAGACTTCAAAGCCATGAGGCATGAAGTTAAGGAAGCTTTGATAGTAGGTCTTCTTTAAGTTCAAATTCCACCAGTTAAAGGTGAAGCTGAAACCTGCACTTTTCGTCAAACACCCGGAGAACTTCAGAAATGAGATTCGTCGAACCAGAGGGAGCCCTGGCTGAAGTTCGGTCTTTTTCTTTAGCAATTCTTTGCCCGAGTCTCACTTTATCTTCCGGATGCCTAGGTGCTGTGCTGGGCCTTCAGCCTAATCCATAGAGAGGAGGAGCGTAAAGCCTGGAGAGCAGTCCTTATTTGTTTACTCCGTGATAGCCATTTTGAAGTAATCCTCCTTGATTAACAATAAGAAAAACATCAAAACTAAAGGCTAAAAACAACACAACTAATATCTATAACCAATACGAAGTTGGTACTGGCACCTATCTGAAAATTGGCCTCATTTAATCATCAATTACGACTTCAAATAACACACCACCACGGGGTGAAAGATTGAGAGTTAGTGAGGGCTAGAAATCTGTGCAAGAGCTGACTGAAGCAGTTAATCTTTGACAAACTAATAGCCACTAAAGAAACATTTCAAAGTCTGTCGACATATATACAGACCAATCGAATGTGTAGCATCCAGAAAAATGTGGACGTTTTCCTCTGAGATGCTGACTTGACTCTAGGAAAGGATTTGGCTACTAGAAAAGAAGCTAGACAAGGGTTTTGCTAAGCCTGCTCAGATGATACCTAATCGTTTCATAGGAATATCAGCTCAGTATGCTTGCTCCTCAGTGAACCGGCTACTAGGTCTAATCCCTTGCGCTACAAGAACAGTAGCTAATGAAGCTCGTCTTCCCCCTCCCAGGTGTTCTTTTGGGGTTTTTAGCACCTCTTCTAATAGCTTGAAATGCTCCTCCTCCATGTTGGGAACTTTCAATCAATATATCATCGAAAAAGAAAAGTAAGTCGCTAAAAAACATTCCCTATTTCACTTCTCATTACTTATGACTTTCTCTGGTCTTAGCAGGGGGAATTGCATTGGCATTGCTTCTTTCTAGTTCAGTAGTAGGCATTGGGATAGGTTTATGAGTAGCAAAGGTCAAGTCTTTTCCATAGTAGTAGTCGTCTCTTGTCACAGGGCTATCTATTCTTTCTAATGAGGAAAGCAGAATAGTAGACTGCCGATATGAGTTCATGTTTCATACGGCATTTGAACTAGGTATCAAAGCAAGTAAGGGTAGGGCATCATTTGCCAATTTCATTCACCAGAAAGATACAGCTATTGCTGCTAGAGTGGTTGCATTCCGCATGGATTCTGGGATTCCTGTCTATACAGTGAACAACAACTTCATTATTCCTGCTTGCTACGCTGCTGGGATAGTGAAGTACTCTAGTTATGCATTCGTGGCACTCAGCTTTTCCATTTCTGTATTAGTTTCCGCTTGAAGTGTTCATGGATTGACAGATAATAAGTGCTATCCAATATTTGGAATGTGTCGGTAAAGCAATTCGAAAATGCCAGGAAGTGAGTGTTCCGTCTTTATCCGTACGTTCCATGGTAATTCTGAGTACTAATCGTATCCCTGAAGCTCAGGCCAAGTAGCTACTCAGGTCTAAACACACAGTATTATTTAGTCTTATTTGTAAGCCTATCAATGAGCAAACGCGTTTGGTCACTAACATCTTTCAATTTTGACAGGAACAGGCTTCGTATCAATCCATCTCCCGTTATCATCGAAAATCTTCTCTCGCTTCGTACTGTCAGGTAATCCAAGTGTAAACTCGGTGACAACTTTTTTCACTTCCATCCTTTTCCTATCAACCCTGAAGGTATTAGTCACTTGGACTTTTTTTTTTCTCACCATCGTCGCTGTGCAAAAACACTGACTCAAACCACTCTTTCGTCACATGTGGTTTTACAGCGCCCTTCTGAATTATTGTGACCTCATCTTTATCAGTGATTAAACAGTAGCTCTTTGGAGCAAGAAAAATCCCTTCTTTTATTTTGTGCTCCAACTTGAATTTACCTAACGTTAAATTACAGACCATATCATCGGGTAGTGGGTTTTGTAAAACCACAGAGTCAGTATCGGTGTAGTGGCAATCATCTCGACTGATGAATGGATACATGTAGATCCTTGCATGAGCTGTTATAGCAGCTGCAATTTGCACTGCTGCTAGCCTTCGATACCAGTCAGCTGAATCTTCTTCTGGTGTAACCCAGTAGGAACACAGAATAGTTGTGTCGTTCAAAGGATCATCTGAGACTATTTGGTACTGCATTTGATGTATCTGATGAAGCCTTTCTTGCGTGCACAATTCAGTGATTGTACACTTAGGATTTATACCTAATCTACCGTAGAGGGAGTTCCTGAGGATCTTCTAAACGAATGCCAAGCCTTTTTGTCCATCTTTTTTAGCTTTTAGTCGCTTCGTGTATAGTGTATCGACAAAGGTTTTAAACAACCCAGTACCCTTTTCAAATAGATACCCTCTAAGCGGCTCCACTCTATAACCTACATCTCGGGCTATTTTGAATTCTTCTGTATAATAGACGCCAAAGAATTAACCTACTGGATAACTAAGACTTCCATCATTTGAACGGTAGGGTAGATATGGCCTTTTCATGTGATCAGGGCAGACCAAATAAGCTTCTACAAAACCATATATGCCATCCAAACTATGTTTTTTGAAATTCCCATACCACTTAGGTTTGCCAATAGGCATGGGGCTTTCTTTCATTACAAAAGGATAGAGTGAGTTCACGTCATAGTAATAACCATTAGTAATAGAAGGTATGTAGACATCTGAGTGTCCACCATAATAAGCCCTTCTGATAAAGTTATCTTCATTACAACTTGGTATATGTATTGAGTTGATTTCTTCATCATAGAATAGGGAACGATATATAGTTAATGCTAGCGAAGAGATAGTTATTTTCGAAACTATATCGACACCAAATTCAGCTGAGAGAATCTCCTGGGCTTTGAGCATTATACCAGCTAATAGAATAATATCATGACTCATATAGGCTAGCAATTCTTCCTTCCATTCTAAAAGGTTATCAAGACTAACGGAAGTATGATCAATATCTCCTTTACCACCTAGTGAAGGACAGAGATCATTCGCTAATGATGATAGGCTACTAGGCAGGAGTTGAAGGGAATCTCTCAATAGAAAACTGTGCCTTTTTGAGTATCGTACTTTTAGCTCGTACAGAACCCCATTCCGCATGAGGGGCTTTAGTGTGTAAGACGGATGCATATTAACTCAATGTTTCAGTATGATAATACCATCAAAGCGTGCCATATTATGGAAGTAGACTACACAGCATTTCCTTTGCTTCCGAACTAGTTGTTCAAAATATTTGACGAAGCTAGATAGCATTCTTGTTGAGCGTCCCTCAAATGACTTGATTAATTTAGAATCTTCAGAGACCCAGGTCACAATATCTTTTGATTTATTTCATCACCTTGAGGTCCACATTTGAGGAGCCCTATGGCGTATGGCATATGTACTCCCTTCTCATTGATTATTGTTTCCATCTCAGCAACAAAGAATTCTTTCATTTGATCAGATTTTTTAGTTAGTTTTTGTATTCTACCAAACCGCTTATCTTTATTAAGGTGGTGATGTATTTTTGGATTATTATACCTACTGGAAGCATTTTGTTTCAGCTCATCAGGATCCTTCACAACCCCTCCAGATAGATTCTTCGTAAAATTCTCGAATTGCTTTTTTATTTCAATTATAGATTGTTCTGTTTTTTCTTTCTTATTCTTCACTGGTTTTTTACCCAGATAATCAAAGTAGGTTACTTTTCTCGTTATGGACAATAAAAGACCCCTTGATGAATCATGTGCATTATGTGTATTTTTATACAGAAGCAACCATAATTCTGGAAAGAAATTCTCTTGTAGCATACCATGTTCATCAGTGAATTGAATAGCTCTACCTATAGTGTAAGTAATAGTTGTGTTAAAGTACATTTGGTATTTGATCAACATGTAGGATTCTGAGTAGAGTTCCGCTATTAAATATTCAATAAGCACCGTCTCCAGTAGAAGGTATATGTAGGTTATATCCCCTACAAATACTGGTGAATTTTTAAGAAATTCCTTTTGAAAAGACACCCTTAGTTCAATATGACCACGTTGCTGGTGCCTTATCTCGAAAAGGATACCGTATTTTGAGTAGTACTCAATCGTAAATGGCATCCAAGAAGTCAAGATAGGAAGACTCGACATAGGTTGTGAACATAAGGTATATGGTTTCAAACTGGAGTGATTGTGATACGAACCTTTTAATGAAATCGTATTAAGAATGGTAAAGGTTCGGAAGATAGATAGTTGAAACCCCTTGAACCTGAAAGAGTTTATGTTACAGCCAGCTTCACTTTTTCTCTTGAACTGCCACAACTTGCTCCTTTTTCCTTTTATCCTCTTTCAACAAACGCTTTTTGGAATGGTTCAATTGATCAACTGCTTGTAGTTGGCCAAAGGCAAGTTCCAGATCTTCCAATCCAGATTTTCTCAAAAGTGTTAATTTTCTGACATGGTGCTGAAGGCCAATTGCCAGCCATTGATCGAGTTGAAGCTTTCGCCTTACCAACTTGACTCGACTGATGCATTTGAATAATCGGTCGTAGCTTGCCCAAAGAGAGAAAGAGTCCTAACAAGTAGGCATTCCTGCTAAACTAGCTTTCCTGACTGACTATTCATTTCACTAGCCTGGAACAATTTACTGAAAAACTAGTCCTTCTATTCGTTTTTCTTCTTTGTTACCTATTGCCAACTCTAGTCTTCTTGGCTTTCCTGGGCGGGCCGCCATAGTAGTCCTTATTTCTTCAATGAGCTGGTGGACTTTGCCTTCACACAATTGAACTGGCGCCTTGGTTTTCTTGTCGTCTTGCTAGCCACTTCAAGTTTCTATCAAACCATGTCTTTTCCTTATACCGTGTCCCCCTGTCTTTCCCGGTAACGTAGCCTAGCTAGCTTCCGGAATTCCCTCGCATTAACAGAAACATGCACTAATAACGAAGCCGAGTATGAGGAACGAGAGAGAAGTGAAATGGTTGTTGTTTTCTATGCAAAAAGTGTTTCGCGGGTGAAATTGAAAGAGCGGCACTCGTGTCTACTTAGTGCTATGATAGATCAAAGTTGTTGATTTAACTGCATCAAGTGGCATCGTATAATAATATGATCGCAGTTTATTCTGTTCTGGGGGGCGGGTACGGAAACTTGTTGATCGCAATCTCTTGTCTCTCACCCAGTTTTGGTGTGGTTTCGAAGAAAAAGTGCTAGCGGGTGGCCCGAGTGTGTCTATCGGTACTAGTGTTCGTGGCATCCTTCTCGCTAGAGATACAGGATAGTCTGTGTGTTATTGTTTTTCCATACCATGTTTGTTTTGGTTTCCATTTTTAGGGGCGCTAAGTCCACTAGTTCAAACCCTACCGGCATTTATTGTAGTTTTTCCCAACTTAATTTCTTATTGGGTTGCTTGTCTTTATCATTATGTTAATCAAAGGTTAACAAGAATTCAGGTATTCCTGTTTTTGCCTTTATTTGTTCGGTATGGTAAAATCCGTCTGTCAGTTTTTACCTATTCCCCAACATGCGTTCCAAAACGTACCAGTGTGGCTTGAATAGCTTGCTTGCTGTGCG